CTTATTTTAAACAATTTAGAGCAGATTTTGAAAATGATTTTTAAACTGGTCTTTCTTTTTGATAGAAAAAAAGAAAGAGAGTGTAACCTGAACCTTTTTTTGATAGAAAAAAGAAGAAGGCGGAGCTCTTTAAAAAGGCCTCTTACATTTTTAGGCCCTGTTTTTTGAAGAAAACTTTTTTTAGTGTGGGGGTTTTTCCTCATAAAGAAAGAGTTATAGTGTAAATAAAAATTTTTAACAACTTTTTTAAAAAACCTAATAAAATGAGAGTTTTCGTTTTTTTCTAAAAGAGTCTATTTTTCTTTTTTAAAGAAAAAATTTTTATAAAAAACTTTTTTTAAATATTAAGAGAAATCTTAAAAGTTTCTATTTCTTTTCTTTATATTGTTTTTTATGTAGTGGGGCTAAACTGACTCTTTAAAGAAAACCTTTTTCAGAAGAAATATTGTTTTTTACGTTTTTTAAAGAGTTTTTTTTATTTAGAAAAAAGCAGAGAGAGTTGTTTATCTAAAAACCATCAGAAAGGGCCAAAATTCTCTTCTAGAGCGAGTTTTTTGAGAAAAAGAGAAAATCTATCATAAAAAAAAAACTTTCAGGAAAGGTTTAATTTAGCTTCTAGAGCACTTTTTTGTTTTGAGAAAAGGTCAAAATACCTTAGAAAAAGAAAAAGTCAAAGAAAAAGTCAAAGTCCCCGAACGGGGTTTGGGTTGCACCCCGTTCACCTTCTTCTTATTAAAAAAGAAAAAAAAGGGGCCTTAAAAACGAAAATTTTTCTTTTAAAAAAATATTCTTTCTTAAAAACTTTTTTTTATTTAGAAAAAAGCAGAGAGGGGTTTTTATCTAAAAACCCGCTTCTTAAAAAAAAATGGAAGGGCTCAAATTTGTTGCTAGAGCGAGTTTTTAGAGAAAAAGGTAGAATCTATCATTAGAGAATAAAAACCCTCAGGAAGGGCTAATTTTGGATTTTAGAGAACTTTTTGTAGAAAAGGTCAAAACCGGAACGGGGTTTTTTAAAAAGGCTGCGTACCTTCAAAAAAGTTTTTTCTTTTTAAAAAAAGAAAATAGGTTTAAAAAAAAAAGATATAATTTTTCTCTTTAAAAAACGGAACAGGGTTCCGGCGGCGCCCCCTTCTTTCAAGAAATGGAAGGGCTAATATTCTTTTCTAGAGTGAGTTTTCTTCAAAAAATGTCCCCTTTTCCCCCTCTTCTTCTTAAAAAAGAAAAAAGGGGGACTTATAAAATATTCTTTTTTAAAAGAAAAGCAGTGAGGGGTTCTTAGATAAAAACTTTCAGAAAGGGCTCAAATTTGCTTATAGAGCGAGTTTTTGAAGAAAAAGGCATAATCTATTAAAAAAAAAAGATTTTGCTTTTAAAAAGCCGCTTTTTGCTTAAAGAAGAGATTTTCTCTTTGAGCTTTTTAAAAAAGATTTTTTTCTTAAAAAAGGTTTTTCTAAATAATAAAGCTTTTTTTTTTAGTTTTTTATTTAAAAAAGCAGAGATGTGGTCTTAGATAAAAACCCGCTTCTTAAAAAAAAAATGGAAGGGCTCAAATTTGCTGCTAGAGCGAGTTTTTAGAGAAAAAGGTAGAATCTATCATTAGAGAATAAAAACCCTCAGGAAGGGCTAATTTTGGCTTCTAGAGCTGGTTTTTGAAAAAACCTTTTTATTTAGAAAAAGCGCTGAGGTGGTTTTCTCTAAAAACTTTCAGAAAGGGCCAAAATTTGCTTCTACAGCTATTTTTCTCAAAAAAGAGAGAATCTATCATTAGAGAATAAAAACCCTCAGGAAGGGCTAAATTTGACTTCTAATGCTCTTTTTTGAGAAAAGGTCAAAACCGGAAGGGGGTTCCGGCTGCGTACCTTAGGAATGGGGTTTTTATCTAAAAACCCTCACGTAGCTCGGGCAGGGGCCCTCGCAGAGCTTTTTAATTTTAATAAGGGCATTGGCCCTCTTAAAAGGCTCTATTTTGCTCCTTTTTTTATTAAAAAAGCACTTTTCTTTTTTGTTAAGGCCAAAAAAATTGAAGAGGCCTGAACTTCGCCCTAAAAGAAGAAGAGCCCTCAAATTTGAAGAGGCCAGAGCTCCGCCCTAAAAGAAGAAGAGCCCTCAAAAATGAAGAGCCCCGAGCTCAGCCTTAAAAAGAATAAAGGTTCGGGTTACACCCTTCCCTTTTTAAAGAAATAAGGTCATAAAAAAACACATTTCTAAATTCAAAAAACTTTATATTCTTTTATTTAAAAAACAAACGTCAAAATTAGACCTAAAATAAAAAGACTTTTTGAATTATTGATAGCACTTTTCTTTAAATCTTTTAAAGAAGTTTATCTTTTTGAATTTTAAGAATTCCTTTTATTTTATGACTCTTTTTTCTTTTCTCTTTTCTTCTATTTAAGAAAGTTTTTATCAGCATTTCTAAATGAAACATTTTTCTTTTTTAAAGCTTTTTTGAATTCAAAAAAAGCGAAACGTCCCTTGCTGGGCATACGTTTACGCACTTGTTTTCTCTTCTTTAAAACGGCTTTTTTCTATAGTATGAAAAAGTCTAAATTTTTCTTTTTAGAGTTGTCAGTAAAATAATTTTTGGCTTTGCAAAAACGTTTAAATTTCTTCTAAATTCAAGATTTTTAAGAAAACCTAAACAACAAAAACATAAGAATACCATGGAGAGTTTGATCCTGGCTCAGGATGAATGCTGGCGGTATGCCTAACACATGCAAGTCATACGATGTATTCGCAAGAATATGTAGTGGCGCACGGGTGAGTAACACGTAAGAACCTACTTTTAGGAAGGGAATAACACTGGGAAACTAGTGCTAAAACCCTATATGCTGAGGAGCAAAAAAGTTTCGACTGCCTAGAAAGGGGCTTGCGGCTGATTAGCTTGTTGGCGGAGGTAATGGCTCCCCAAGGCGACGATCAGTAGCTGGTCTGAGAGGATGACCAGCCACACTGGGACTGAGACACGGCCCAGACTCCTACGGGAGGCCGCAGTGAGGAATTTTCCGCAATGGGCGAAAGCCTGACGGAGCAATACCGCGTGGGTGATGAAGGTCCGTGGATTGTAAAACCCTTTTCTCAGAGAAGAAGATCTGACGGTATCTGAGGAATAAGTAACGGCTAAACACAGAATTGGCCTAAATGAAAGAAAATTTCATTGTCAAATTTAGCTCATAACGGTGAAACCTTAAAAAAGAGGTAATACCGTGGGAAGTTTTATACTATTAACTTGACATTCGACTAACTAAACAACCTTCCCTTTTGGGTCTTTCAAGTCACTTCAACAAAAAGTGCTACACAAAGTAAAATTCAGCGAATTTTATGAGGTTATGCGCAACCTAGAGAAAAACTAGGTTCCGTTTTATATAAATTACTTGCAAAAATGATTAAAGTTCAAAGTGGTTTACTTGTTCCTAGCATGAGTCTTGAAAAAGAAAACTTTATTATTGGTGCTATTTTAGGCGATGGCCACATCCAAAAGGCAAAAACATTAACTGGTCGATGCCGAATGACGTTTGGTCATTCAGCCAAACAAGAAGATTATGTTTATTGGAAGTATGAGAAATTAAAAGAATATTGTCAAACCGTTGGTCCACCAAAACGTACAATTAAGAAAGCTGCAGAAGGTAAAGAGTATCAAGAATCACGTTTTTACACGTCGTATTTAGACGTATTCAAAACTTTTCACTCAAAATTTTACGTATTAAAGGAAGTTAATGGGAAGATGGTTTATATAAAAACAATTCCTGAAGATTTATGCTTATACTTTAATAACCCAATGGCCTTAGTTGTTTGGTTTCTTGATGATGGGACTTATCGCACTGATTGTGAATCAGGCAGAATAGCTACACAAAGTTTTAGTTATGACGAAAACACCATTCTGAAAGGATGTTTAGATCAAAAGTTTGGTATTAAAGTAAAAATCGAGTCATCAACTGATGCTTTAGGGAATAGCCTTTATGGCTTAGCAATCCCGGCACGTGGTGGTCATTGGAAGAATTTCGTTTCTTTAATTAAAGAAACGATTATTAAAGAAATTCCAACGATGTCTTATAAAGTAATGCGTAAAACCCCTTAACGACTGATGAAATGAAGGGGAGTCGAATCTCTTTCAAAGTAAAAGATAAAACAAAAAGTTTTATAACACGCTAAACCCTAATGATTTAGGTGATGGTATAGTCTATGCCTTGCGAAAGCAAGGATTTTATCATGAACTCTGTGCCAGCAGCCGCGGTAATACAGAGGTTACAAGCATTATCCGGAATGATTGGGCGTAAAGCATCTGTAGGTGGCTGATCAAGTCTTCTGTCAAATACCAGGGCTTAACCTTGGAAAGGCAGTGGAAACTCGTCAGCTTGAGTATGGTAGAGGCAGAGGGAATTCCGTGTGTAACAGTGATCCTTTCGCTGTACTTGATTCAACAAAATCAAGATTTAAACTGACTCAGAACGGTGAAGTCTTCTTAAGATAATACCGTGGGAAGTTTTTAAAGAAAACAAACCTTTTTTTAAAACCCTGTAACGACTGACCCACTAAGGGAAGAGTTTAAGCAAAACCAAATGGAAGCTTAAGCTAACATGTCAGCTCTCGCAATTTTTCTTTGAAGATTTTTCTATTTTTATTATTAACAACAACAACAACAACGACCCACTATGAATTCACTAAACAATAAATTTTATATTCGAACTAGCTCACATTTAACTAAGAGAATGAATGGACTTTCTAGAGGAATGCTTGACTCTGATGGGAGCATTGGGATAAGGTGGGAAAAAGATAGAGGTTCACCCAGACTTCGATTGGAAGTGAATTTGGGAGCACGCATTGAAAATCGAATGATGCTTGAAGAATTTAAAAACAGTTGGGGTGTTGGCAACATTCATGGTAAGCTTTTATCAGTTCAGTCATTCCAAACATTAGAAAAGATGACTAAAGTTTTTAAAAGTGGGCCGCTTTTTTCACATCAAAGTTTAGATTTTCAGATGATTGATGAGATAAAAACAAAGCTAGTAGACAAGAAATTGCACCTTACTCCGAACGGAAAGGAACAAATCTTGGATTTGAAGTATCGATTACATGATAATAAGCCCTCAAGTTTAGCAACAACACGTGAAGATTATGAGAAAATGTTAAACCTTTCACGAGGTTCTTCAGTTGGGAAGGGAAACTCTATTTATGATCACTTAGCAAGTGACTATAAAGAATTCAAACTAGAAACAATAAATAGTATGAAGAATAAGAACCTTGTTCTAAGTGAAGAAGATTATTGGTACATTACTGGGTTTACTTTAGGTGATGGCAGCTTTTTTATTAGCTTTGGTATACCAAGAATCATCCCTTGTTTCACATTAACAACTAACTTAGCTAGCTCATTAGCACCAGAATTTTGTTTTTATGGGCTAACTAATGAGTACAACCCAGCTAGTAAGGTAGGGAATGATGCTTGTCGAATGACTTTTTCAAGTATTTCAAAAGTCATGAAATTCGTTATTCCTCACTTTGAGCAGTACCCCCTTATTGATTGTCCAAAGAAAGACGTTTACAATACTTATAAAGCAGCTTGTGAAATTTTGAATAAACACAAAACACAAGTACCTCCCTTCAGTGTTGTAGAAGAATTAGTTGAGCTAGCTTATGACATGAATCCAATTGTTAGTGATCGTCGCTTTGAATCGAAAGAGCAGTACTTGAGTGCTTACAAAGCTTTCTTGAGCAAGAGCAAAAACTAATCACGTTTAAAAGCAAAGAGTGTGAAAGGGCTGTTAATTTTTTAAAAAAGGCTTCAAAAAGAATGAAAAGAGAAGGTATAGTCTTAACAATGCTGAAAAGTATTGACTAAAATTTTTGGAAATGTGTAGATATACGGGAGAACACCAATGGCGAAAGCACTCTGCTGGGCTTTTACTGACACTGAGAGATGAAAGCTAGGGCAGAAAAAAGGATTAGATACCCTTGTATTCCTAGCTGTAAACGATGGATACTAGGTGCTGTCAAAAAACAGTGCCGTAGCTAACGCGTTAAGTATCCCGCCTGGGGAGTATGCTCGCAAGAGTGAAACTCAAAGGAATAGGCGGGGCTCCGCACAAGCGGTGGATTATGCGGTTTAATTCGATGCAACGCGAAGAACCTTACCAGGGTTTGACATGTCGGGAATTTTCAGAGATGAAAAGTGCCTTTTTTGAAAAAGAAAGGAGCTCGAACACAGGTGGTGCATGGCTGTCGTCAGTTCGTGTCTTGTGATGTTGGGTTAAGTCCCGCAACGAACGCAACCCTCGTTTTCAGTTGCCAGCAATGGAACTCTGGAAAGACTGCTAGCGTAAGCTGGAGGAAGGAGAGGATGACGTCAAGTCAGCATGCCCCTTATACCCTGGGCGACACGCGTAATACAATGGTCAAGACAATGAGATGCGACCTCGCAAGAGCAAGCTAACCTCCAAACTTGATCTTAGTTCAGATTGAAGGCTGAAACTCGCCTTCATGAAGCCGGAATCGCTAGTAATCACCAGTCAGCTACATGGTGGTGAATACGTTCCCGGAGCTTGTACTCACCGCCCGTCATATTCTTCGAGGTGATTTGACTCGAAACCATTTTCTTCAACCCTTTTGGGAGAAGGATGACTACAGTCGGATTGCTGAGAGGAATAAAGTCGTAACAAGGTAGACGTACTGGAAGGTGCGCCTGGACAATTCTCCTATGATTAAAAGACCAACGTTTGAATTTTCTTTTTAAGAAATCATTGTTGGCTTCAGCCAAAAAACTTTCTAATTTTTTTAAAGAATTTTTTGGAGTGTTTAGACCCTTTTTTCAAAAAAGGGTCTAAACATAGCATTCAGCATTTTTTAATTCAATTTTTATGTTCTTTTTGAACTTTTCTAATTATTGAATTACGATAAGTTCTTTTTGAGAAAAAAGGGGGTTCTTTTGTAAGATTTTTTGATAACGAACTAGTTGTCAAACCAAAAAAAATCTTACAAAAGAACCCCCTTTCAAACTCACAAAAAGTGCTTAGCTCACCCAAAAACAAGATTTAAGAGTGTTTTGACTGGAAGGGCTATTAGCTCAGTTGGTAGAGCACTCCTTTGATAAGGGAGTGGTCATAGGTTCAAGTCCTGTATAGCCCACCAGTCAACCTTTTCTTTTCTTGTTCTTCTTCTTTTTTCTTTAAGAAAGAAGAAAAAAAGGTGAAAATTTCAAAAACAAACAAGTTGGCGGGAGTATAGCTCAGTTGGTAGAGCGCTGCCTTTGCAAGGCTGATGCCAGCGGTTCGAGTCCGCTTACTTCCACCAATATTTTTTGTTTTAAAAAAAGAAAAAGATGATAAGTCTAGAAAAGCTCGAACAAAGTTCGGGTTGTATTCTTTTTTTCTAAAAAGAAAAAAGAATTTTTTATGAAATTCAAAACAAAATCAAATGAACTAAGGCAGATGGTGGAGACCTAGGCACTCTGAGTCGATGAAGGGCGCAGCAACCGGCGAAACGCTTCGGGGAGTTGGAAACGAGCTTTGATCCGAAGATTCCCGAATAGGGCAACCTATTTGACTCCTTAATGAATTCATAGTAAAGGAAGAGGCAACCTGGTGAATTGAAACATCTTAGTAGCCAGAGGAAAAGAAAGCAAACGCGATTCCCTTAGTAGCGGCGAGCGAAAGGGGAAAAGCCTAAATTTGTTAAGAAGTTCATTTTTGAACTTTTTAATGGATGTTGTGGGAGGACTAAGTTTTCTGACTCAAAAAGAAAACATCATATGAACTTTCATTTTTTAAAAATGAAAACTTGTTCAAAAGAAAAAGACGAATCAGCTGAATCCTGTACCAAAGATGGTGAAAGTCCAGTAGTTTATAATTCTTATTAAAAAAAGTCTTATCCCGAGTAGCATGGGACACGTGAAATCCCGTGTGAATCCACGAGGACCACCTCGTAAGGCTAAATATTCCAGAGTGACCGATAGCGAAATAGTACTGCGATGGAATGGTTAAATAGAACCCCTGTAGGGGAGTGAAATAGAACATGAAACCATCTGCTGACAAGCAGCGGGAGGATTTGAAATCTGACCACGTGCCTGTTGAAGAATGAGCTGGCGACTTATAGGAAGTGGCTTGGTTAAGAACTAACATTCGGAGCCGAAGCGAAAGCGAGTCTTAATAGGGCGCAATTGGTCACTTCTTATGGACCCGAACCCGGGTGATCTAACCACTGCCAGGTAGAAGCTTAGGTAAAACTTTGTAGAGGACCGTACCGACTGGTGTTGAAAAACCAACGGATGAGCTGTGGTTAGCGGTAGAAGATTGAAAACTGCCGGTCTTACCTTTTTAAAAATCCTTCTAAAAATAAGGAAAATTTGTAAGAGCATCAATAAAGACTGACTCAGAACGATGAAGTCTTTTTAAAATCAAAAAAAAGAGATAATATCGTGGGAAGTAAGAGCTCTCTTACCCTGTAACGACTGATGAATTCTTTTTGAATTCTCGAGCAAAAACAACTTTTCAAAAAAGTTTAAGCTAATACGTCAGAATTTTGTCTTTCTTTCCGGTTGTTGAAGATAAAAGAAAAAAGAGAAAAAACTAAAGTAATTATGACAACAAAGTTCTTTGAAAAAAAGCCGAAATTCGTCAAAATAAAAAAGAATTAGATTAACTTAAAGTTTTTGAAAAAGCTATTTCTTCTAGAAACAACCAAAAGAAAGCAAAATTAAAGTATAGTCTAATCCTAGTCGAAAGACTGGGGAAAATTGGAAATACCAATCGAACTCGGAGCTAGCTGGATCTCCCCGAAATGCGTTGAGGCGCAGTCGGTAATGACGGACTATGAAAGGGTAAAGCAACTGTTTCGGTAAGGGCTACGAAAGTGGTACCAAGTCGTGGCAAACTCAGAATATTTCATATTGTTTACCATTAACCAGTGAGACGGTGGGGGATAAGCTTCATCGTCAAGAGGGAAACAGCCCAGATCACCAGCTAAGGCCCCAAAATGAATGCTAAGTGGAAAAGGATGTGGGAATGCCGTGACACACGTGAGGTTAGCTTAGAAGCAGCGATTCCTTGAAAGAAAGCGTAAAAGCTCAACGTTGTAAGCGTTCTTGCGCCGACAATAGCCGGGACTAAGTGTTCTGCCGAAGCTGTGAGATGGAGAATTTTCTCCTATCGGTAGGGGAGCGTTCGACTCTTGGGTGAAGCATGTGCGGAAGCTCGTGTGGACAAAGTCGAAGTGAGAATGTCAGCTTGAGTAACGAAAACGTTGGTGAGAATCCAACGCTCCGATAACCTAAGGGTTCCTTCACTAGGCTCGTCCATGAAGGGTTAGTCAGGGCCTAAGATCAGGCCAAATGGCGTCGTCGATGGAAATCAGGTTAATATTCCTGAACTGATTTGATTATTGGTCCCGAGGGACGAAGGAGGCTAAACTAGAACTGATAACGGATTGCAGTGGAAATGTTCAAGACTTCTCGATCGAAGAAAAACGGTTTGAGCGTTAAGACATGATCCCATCGGCTTTCGGTTTCGCGAGAAATTGAAGAAGATGCTAGTGATGTCACACTTCCTAGAAAAGCTCGTACGAATTCATTTCAAATCACCTGTACCGTAAACCGACACAGGTAGGTGGGTAGAGAATACCAAGGAGCGCGAGAGAACTCTCCCTAAGGAACTCGGCAAATTGACCCCGTAACTTCGGAAGAAGGGGTGCCCTCTTTTCATTTTCAAAAAGGGGGGCTGCAAAAGCCAGGCTTAAAAAAAAAGGGCCAATTAGATGAGCTAATCTAAAAATCAAACTGGGTGAATTACAAGAAAATCTAACTAAAAGGTTGACTTGCAGCAAAGATTAGAATTTTAAACTAATATTGTTCAACGACTAGAAAGTTCGAACTTTCCAAGAGTGCCCAGGTACTGCTTAAAAAGGTAGTACATGACATAGTCTGAACTATAAAGAAATTTATAGAAAAAAGAATTAAAATTCTTTTTAAGCTCTTTTTTTGAAAGAGCTTACTGATATTTAGTTACTAAAAAAGACTTTTACAAAAGAAAAAAACAAAACAAAAAACCTCTTTTTTAAAAAGGGTCAATACCATTCTTAAAAAGCTCCGCTCGGGTTTTTCAAAAAGGGTTGCACTCGTTCTCTTTGAATTTTTTTTCTTTAAGAAGGAAAATTAGACTAAATTGAAGTTTTTAACAACTTGCTGGCGACTGTTTAACAAAAACACAGGTCTCCGCAAAGTCGAAAGACAATATATGGGGGCTGACGCCTGCCCAGTGCTGGAAGGTGAAGGAAGTTGGTTTACGCTGACGACCGAAGCCCCAGTGAACGGCGGCGGTAACTATAACCGTCAAACCTTTTGGGCGGTTAAAAAAGATGACAAACTGCTTGAACAACCATCAAAAAGGCTCGAAAAATTGAAAAGGCCCTAGCTATGCTTGGGTAAAATAGGACTCTGATTTTTCTTTTTTAAACTAGAGTCACACTTCACCCGAGCTCCGCTCGGCCCTATTCTCTTTTTCGAGAACGTTTTTATGGAAAATAAGCAAGAAATCTAATTTTTTTATATGATTTAAACATTTACAATGCGAAAACATTTCAAAAAATTAGAATCTTCAGAGACTAAATGTTGCCCAGGTATTCTTATTCTTTTAAAAGTCTAAACTAAACCTGATGATATAGTCCAACCTTCTATTTAAATAGAAGACTTAAAATTCTTTAAATAAAGAATTTTTTGCCTAAGGTTTGAAATTAGCTAGCCTTAGTAAAACCAAACTACATGCTGGAAACTCCTCACTTGAGAACTTTCTTTTTTCATCTCTCTCAAGTTTTACTTTATCTTTTTGTTTTAGCAAAAGCTAAAGCATTTTTATCGTAAAAACAGCTTAGCGTACTTGTTAGATTTTAGATAAAAACCTTATTTGTGTGCACCAAAAGAAATTTCTGTAAGAAGAACAAAAACCCAAGGAACACAAACTTTATCTAAACTTTCATGTAAAAATCGCTTAAGACAAGGGGACAATCAGCAAGGAAGACCAGAGATGGAATTAAACTTCCATTTTCGGAACCTTCAGAGACTATACGTTTGGGAACTCTTTGAAAAAGAGTTTAAGATAGAGTCCAGCTTTAATTTAAAAATTAGAGAATTACTGAGCGAAATTCCTTGTCGAGTAAGTTTCGACCTGCACGAAAGGCGTAACGATCAGAGCGCTGTCTCAGGGAGAGGCTCGGTGAAATAGACTTGTCTGTGAAGATGCGGACTACTTACACTTGGACAGAAAGACCCTATGAAGCTTGACTGTATCCTGGAATTGCGTTTGGGCTTTTTCTGCGCAGAATAGGTGGGAGGCGTTGAAGGCTTTCTTTCGGGAAGGTCTGAGCCGTCGTTGAGATACCACTCTGAAAGAGCTAGAATGCTAATGGTGTTCCTTGAATCAGGACGCTTGACAGTTTCAGGTGGGCAGTTTTTCTGGGGCGGAATTCTCCTAAAGGGTAACGGAGAAGCGCAATGGTTCCCTCAGCCTGGACGGAAATCAGGCATTGAGTGTAAAGGCATAAGGGAGCTTGACTGCAAGACCTACAAGTCAAGCAGGATCGAAAGATGGCCTTAGTGATCCGACGGTTCCGTGTGGAAGGGCCGTCGCTCAACGGACAAAAGTTACTCTAGGGATAACAGGCTGATCATTTTCAAGAGTTCATATCGACGAAATGGTTTGGCACCTCGATGTCGGCTCAAAATAGGGTCCTTAGAAAATTTTAGAATAAAACAACTAAGAAAACTTGGCTTAGAACGGTGAAATCTTATAAAAAGATAATACCGTGCAAAGTATAATCAATTAAATTATTAACAAAAAACAACAATGAACACAAAACAAGAAAAAATGGTATTGTCACCACGTCAAAAGAGTCTTATAATTGGCACAATGTTAGGTGATGCGGTTGCTGAAAAACAACAAGGTGGGAATGTTAGGCTTCGTTTCGACCATGCTTTATCTCAAGAAGAATATGCACTTTGGAAAGCTAAAGAGTTGAAAAATCTTAGAACAGAACGTTTTCCGGTTTACAAAGAACGTGTTGATAAAAAAACAAAAAAGAAATCAACTCATGTTTGTTTTGATACAAGAACACTTCCTTGCCTAATCTGGTGTTATGATGATTTTTATCGAAAAGTTAAAGAAAAAGCTGAAAAATACGTTTCGCCTCTAATTGCAAACCAAATTGATGAATTCGCTTTAAGTGTTCTTTATATGGACGATGGTCATCGTCGTACAGACTGTAATGCAGCTCGTATTTGTACGCACTGCTTTGATTCAGAGAGTTTAGAGCAACTAATGGGTGCTATTTACCGTTTGACGGGAGCAAAAACAACAACACACTTAGCAAACGCTGAAAAAAATCAAAGTGTTATTTATATTCCAGCTAGCGAATGTCCTAAATTCTTTAAAGTCATTCGACCACATGTTGCACAAGTTCCGTCCATGTTAAGAAAAATTATTGATTATCCTGTGTAACGACTGAGGAAACATTGATTGAATTCTTCGAATTCTTCAATAAAGTACAAGATGAGTTTTTGAATTTCTTCACTTTTTAGTGAAAAACTAAACTCATAACATGCCGAGCATAGTAAAAAGAAATGCTTACTGTGATGATATAGTCTATACCTTTGAGAAATCAGAGGGTTAATATGCTTTGCATCCTGGGGCGGTAGTACGTCCCAAGGGTTGGGCTGTTCGCCCATTAAAGCAGAACGTGAGCTGGGTTCAGAACGTCGTGAGACAGTTCGGTCCATATCCGGTGTAAGCGTTAGTGCATTGAGGGAAACCTTTTATAGTACGAGAGGACCCAAAAGGACGCACCAATGGTATACCAGTTCTCGTTCCAACGGGAAACGCTGGGTAGCTACGTGCGGAATAGATAACTGCTGAAAGCATCTAAGTAGGAAGCTTATCCCAAGATGAGTGCACTTCTTTTCTTAACTTTTTGTTTAGAAAAGTAGTAGGTCACGGTAAGACTAGCCGTTTAATAGGTACCAGGTGTAAGGCCAGTAATGGTTTCAGCTAAGGTATACTAACGACCGAAAAATTTTGATTTTTAGTTCCACAAAATTCGAAAAAAAGGAACAATTTCAATTCTTTATACCGAAGCTAAGCTTCGCTGATTTTCTAGTGCTCAACGTCCTGTTGGACCCACACCAATCCATCCCGAACTTGGTAGTGAAATAATAGGAGGAAAAAGTAGCCCTGCAAGGGGTGCCTTGCGGAACTCTTTTTCTAGTGCTAGGATGTAAAATAAAAAGGAAAATCTAAAACTTTTTTCTATAAAAAAGAGAATTGGTCTTCAAAAAAAAGTTCTCTTTCAAAAATTTTCTGTTTTTTTCTCATAAAAAGCCAAAACAAAAAAGTGTTTTTATGTAAAAACTAGGGGGCTTCTATTCTTGTTAAAAAAAACTTTTAGAATAAAAAACTCTTAGAATATAAAAGGATGCACTGCTTATTAAATAATAAAACAGAAAAATGGCCTTTTCTTCTTCCTTTTTCAAGAAGAGTGGAGCCTCTTTAATTGTAAAATTGTAAAAGGGTGCAACCCTTTTTTAAAAATTCAAAAACCCTCACGTAGCTCTTTTCTTTTTTTTGCAGGAGTGCAACCCGAACCTGAACGGGGTTCAGGCCTTTTAAAGATTTTGGGCCCCGCCAAAAAAGAAAAAGGGTTACACCCTTTTTAAAAAACCCCATTTGGGCCCTCTTTCTTTGAATTCAAAAAGAGCATTAAAGAAAAGGGCTAGGGGCCTTTTCTTTGTAAAAAAGTCAAAAAAGAAGAAGGCGTGGTTTTTAAAAAAGGGCCTCTTCAATTTCTCGGGCCTTGCTATAAAAAGAAAGTCGTTTTGAGTTTGTTGGGCTATTAAAGAGCAAAGGGATTTTTTTGGCCATTCCTCTTTAAATAAAAAGAAACAAAAAGGGACTCCCTGGCATTATTGTTTTATGTAGAAAGCCCCTAAATATTGAAGAGGTCAGGCTCCGACAGGTTTCAGAAATGGAACTACTTATGAAATTAAAAAGCTTTTTCTAATTAGAAAAACAGAAAAGGTCAATGTTCTTCTAACAAATTTTTAGTCTCTCTTACTAAAAAACATTTCTCTTATTTCAAAATATTTCAAAAAAGTCACTCCCTCTTTTTTTAGATAGAAAAAGACCTTTCAAAATTTTTGAAAACGCCTGTTCTATTATGGAAGAGAAGAGAAGAGATGATACCCCATAAGAAATCTAAAGAGTTTTTTGAAGGCTGTAGTTTAAATCCCCCTCTTCTCTTTTTTTTAAAACAAAACATTTTTAAATTTTTAGAGCTCCTTTTAAAAACAAAAAGTGCTTTTTCCTCATAAAGTTTTTTATAAATAAAAAAAAGCCCTCTTTCAAATTCTTTTTTAAAAATGGGCGAACCTTAACAAAAAGTTTTTTCTTTTAAAAAAAGAATCTTTCTTAAAAAAGTTTTTTTTAGACAAAAAAACATAGAGGGCCCCTGCCCGAACCAAAAAAAAGAATAAGGTTCGGGTTGTTTTTATCAAAACCCACTTCTTAAAAAAAAATGGAAGGGCTCAAATTTGCTTCTAGAGCGAGTTTTTTTAGAAAAAGGTCATAGTACTGCTGTTTTTTAAAAAAAGGTCTCTAGAAGCAAAAAAAAGGCCATTTTTGAGGGTTTTGGTTTCTCCCCCATGTTTGAAAGAAAAAAGAGATTTTCTCTTTTATTGTCAAACTCTCTAAAAACCCTCACGTAGCTCGGGCCTCATAATTTTAAAGGCCCACTTCTTTGAAAAAAATGGAAGGGCTAAAATTCTTTTCTAGAGTGAGTTTTTTCAAAAAAGGGCATAATACCTTCAAAAAAGATTTTCTTTTAAAAAGGCTATTCTCTTTTTTTAAAAGAAAAGGTTCCCAACGGGGTTCGGGTTGCACCCTTTTCTCCCTCTTCTTCTTAAAAAAGGAAAAAGGAAAAAAAGGGGGGACTTAAAAAAGAATTTTTTCTTTTAAAAAAAGATTCTTTCTTAATAAAGTTTTTTTATTTAGAAAAAAGCTTTGAGGGTTTTTATGTAAAAACCCTCAAAAAGAGCTAAAATTTGCTGCTAGAGCTCTTTTTTTGAGAAAAAGGTCATAATCTCTTCAAAAAAGAAAAACGCTCTGCAGGGGGCCTTAAATACGAAAATTTTTAAAAAAGATTCTTTCTTAAAAAACTTTTTTATTGAGAAAAAAAGTGCAGAGGAGGTCTTAGATAAAAACCCTCAGAAAGGGCTAAATTTGGCTTCTAGAGCTCTTTTTTTTAAAAAACAATAGATTCTATCTTTTTCTAGAAAACCTCGCTCTAGAAGCAAAAAAAGACCATTTATGAGGATTTTGGTTTCTCTCCATGTTATGAATAAAAAAGAGATTTTCTCTTTTATTATCAAACTCTCTAAAAACCCGAGCTCCGCTTTTTAAAGAGGGCCTCATAATTTGAAAGGCCCTCCTTTTTAATTAGAAAGGAGCCCGAACGGGGTTCGGGTTACACCCTTTTCTTTTTTGGACGGGGTTTTTTCAAAGGGTTACACCCTTTTCTTTTTTAGGTAGGGGCCCATAATCTTTTTGGGCGGAGCTCGGGCCTGAGAATTTTAAAGGCTTGCTTCTTTCAAAAAATGGAAGGGCTATAATTTTTTTCTCGAGCTCTTTTTTGAATGAAAAGGTCATAATCTATTCAAAAAAGAAAAAGTCCCTGAACGGGGTTCGGGTTGCACCCCCTTTCTTTTTTCAAAAAGGGGGGACCTTAAAAACGACTTTTTTGAAAAATATTCTTTCTTAAAAAACTTTTTTTTTGAAAAAAGCAGAGAGGGCCCCTGCCCGAACCAAAAAATTAAAAGGTGAGTGCCTCTGCCCGAACTTCGTTCGGGTTGTTTCTCTCAAAACCCGCTTCTTAAAAAAAAATGGAAGGGCTAAATTTTGCTTCTAGAGCTCTTTTTTAGAGAAAAAAGGTAGAATCTATCATAAGAGAAAAAAAACCACAGGAAGAGCTAAATTTGGCTTCTAAAGACCTTTTTGAGAAAAGGTCAGAATACCATAAAAACGAATATTTTTCTTTAAAAAAGATTTTTTCTTAAAAAACTTTTTTTAGAAAAAAGCAGAGAGGGCCCCTGCCCGAACCAAAAAATTTTTAAGGTTCGGGTTGATTATCTAAAAACCTTCAGAAAGGGCTTATTTTGGCTTTTAGAGCTCTTTTTTTTCAGAAAAGGTCAAAGACTTTAGGAATGGGTTTTTATCTAAAAACCCTCCTTTTAATTTTAAAAAGAGTTCGGGCAGGGGCTTTCGCTTCGCTTTTTAAAAAGGCATTGGTTCTGTTCTTCTTTTAAAAAGGCTCCACCCAAAAAAGAAAAAGGGCCTTATAAATTTTAGGGCCCTCTTCATTGAAAAAAAGGAAAGGCTAAATTTTGCTTTCTTTTAAAAGAGAGAGGAGTACAACCCTTTGAAAAAACCCTGTTCGGTTTTTTTTTGAGAAAAGTCCCCCCTTTTCTTCTGTAATAATGGGGGACTTTAAAAAAGAATTCTTTTTTAAAGCAAAAAGAGTGTTTCTACCCAAGAGAAGAGCTCCGCCCAAAAAAGTGAAGAGGCCTGTAACCCAACCCTGCAAAAAAAGAAAAGAGCGAACCTTGCCAAAAAAGAAAGGATTCGGGTTACACCCTTTTTCTTTGAATAGGTCCATAAAAAAGACTCTTTGTTCTAATAAAGACTTTTTTCGTCTAATAAAAATGTCCTTTTGAAAGAAATCCTGTTTCTTTTTCTTTTTTCCTCTTTTAATTAGAATACCGGAAAAGCAGAAAAAAATTCCCCTAATTTCAAAAACTTTGAAAACACCCATATTAAGCTCTAAAAAATCGTTTTTAGATTCCTTTTTTTAAAAGAGAAAGGTCCTTTTTCTTATTTAAAAAGAAAAAAATCTTATCTCTTTTTGTTTTTAAATAGAAACCATTTTTTAGAAAAAGAAAAAAGAACAGGGTGTAACCCAACCCTGCTAAAAAAGAAAGGGTTTTTGAATTCAAATAGCTAAAAGGTATTTCTTTTTTATTTAAAAAGAAAGAGAATTATTAAAAATTCATTAATAAAAATCTTCCAGAAAGTGCCCCCTTTTTTCCTTATTTTYTTTTTTTTTTTTTTAAGAAGAAGAGGGAGAAAAAAGACCTTTTATCTTTTATTTCCTCAGTATAATAAAGAAAAAAAATGAGAAATTTCTTAACTTTAATTTTTTTATATAAGAGAAAAGGCTTTTGCCCGGGTCCGATTTTTTCAGTTATAAGAAGCTTCTTTTAGGACTGTTTTTGTCTTTTAAGAAGACTAAATTCCAAACACCAAATTTTGTTGTTTTATTCTAGAAACAAGGCTATTATATATTTAGAAAGGTTTTTCTTTTTTTTAGGAAAGGTGGCAGAGCGGTTGAATGCATCGGTTTTGAAAACCGACGTGGTCTTTACGGTCACCGTGGGTTCGAATCCCTCCCTTTCCGATTTCAAACTTTCTTTTGCCAAGCTTTTTCTAATTAATAAATTAAGAAAAGGAAAAAAAGAAGAAGGCGGAGCTCTTTAAAAAGAAAAAGGCCTCTTCAATTTTGAGGGCCTTCTTCTTTATCTGGGCAAAAAAAAAGAAAAGACCCTTCAGGGTGCTACCCTTTTTCAAAAACCAGAACAGGGTTACGGTTTTTACGCAAACGAAGAGCTCCGCTTTTTAAAGAGGGCAGAAGAAAATCTCTTTTTTGATTAATAGAGACTAGTTCGAGAAGAAAAGTTTTTTGCAGGTAGCTAATTCTTCTTTTTTATTTAAAAAGAAATAGAGAAAAGAATTTGCTATTTACTCTTTTTTCTGTTAGAATGAATACAACATGAAACCTTAAAAAGTGTTAAAAAAAGGGTGTAACCCGAACATTTTTTTTTTTGGCGAAGTTCGGGCCTCTTCAATTTATCGGGCCCTGTCAAAAAAAAGGACTTTTGTCCGGGCGAAGCCTGGGAAAAAGCACCAACTTTGCTTTTTTAGAACAGAATTAGAATGTATGGGTTTTGGTAAAAAGGGGGTCGATGCCCGAGCGGTTAAAGGGGACGGATTGTAAATCCGTTGATTAATATCTACGCTGGTTCAAATCCAGCTCGGCCCAATTTCTCATATTTTAATGTTTAGATATTTTTTCAAAAAAGGTACTATGCACTTTATTTGTTTCTTCAAACAACAGGTTCTTTTTTAGAAGTTTAGAATATAAATGCCAAGCACTTTAGAGTTCAGCTCCTGTTTGCCTTTCTTTCTAGCGGAACCTGGTTTCTTCTTAATTCAAAGATAAAATCCCCTCTCATTTTTGAAATTAGAAAATCATCCTTTGAAAATGACTTTTTCTCTTTCAAATTTCTGCTTTTAGTTAAAAAAAAGATTTTTTTATTAAATAAAAACTTTTCCTAGAGAAGATTTTTATGAAATATTCTTTTTTTCAAAAAGAAATAAGGCTTCAAAGCTTTAAAAAAGAAAACATAAACTTTCATCGTATGTTCTTTCCTTTATAACTTTCTTTTTTTGGATGGAGTTTTTCAAAATTTTTTCTTTTAAAAGAAAGCTAATAAGATTAAATAAGATCTTTTCTTTCTTTTTTACCTGGGCTTTTTAAAAAGCCCAGGTCTTTCTCTTCCAAAAAAGAAGAAAGGCGGAGCGAGGGCCCGAAATATTTAAGAGGCCCTTTTTAAAAAACAAAAAACCCTCACGTAGCCCTTTCTCTTTTTTGGACGGGGTTCGGGTTACACCTGAGCGGAGCTCAGGCAAAAGCCCTTTTCTTTTTTTTTAGGCAGGGGCCCCTATTCTTTTTGGGCGGAGCTCGGGTTTTGAAAAAGGGCGAAACCTTTCTCTAGCTCTTTTTTTTATAAAAAAAAACTTCATAATGAAAGAGAAAAAAACCGGAGCAGGGTTCCGGCTGCGCTCCCTTCTTGCACAAAAAATGGAAGGGCTAAAATTTGCTTTCTATTAAAAGAAAGAGGAGTGCAACCCTTTGAAAAAACCTGTACGGGGTTCAGGCCTTTTAAAGATTAGGGGCCCCGCCAAAAGAAGAAAAGGGCTTTTGCCTGAGCGGAGCTCAGGTGCAACCCGAACCTGAACGGGGTTCAGGCCTTTGAATTTTTGAGGGCCCCGTCCAAAAAAGAAAAGGGCTCTTTTTTTTTGAAAAAAGGTCAAAAATACCTTAAAAAAAAGTTTTTTCTTTGAAAGAGGTCCCCTGCGGGGACTTCAAAAGTTAGAGTCTCTTAAAAAAATTTTTTCTTTTAAAAAAGTCCCTTTTTTTCCTTTTTTTAAGAAGAAGAGGGAGAAAAGGGGGCCTTAAAAAGTTTTTTGATTTAGAAAAGAGCAGAGAGGTTTTTTCTTTCAAATAAAGCAGAAAGGAGTTCTTATCTAAAAACGCTCAGAAAGGGCTAAAATTTGCTTCTAGAGCTCTTTTTTGAGAAAAAGTCATAATCTATTCAAAAAAGATATTTTGCTTTTAAAAAGGCTATTTTTGCTTAAAGAAGAGACTTTCTCTTTTAGCTTTTAAAAATGCGATTCTTTCTTAAAAAACTTTTTTTTGAAAAAAACATAGAGGGACGCAACCCGAACCTCGTTCCGGTTTTCTCTAAAAACGCTCAGAAAGGGCTAAAATTCTCTTCTAGAGCTCTTTTTTTGAGAAAAAGAGAGAATCTATCATAAGAGAAAAAAAGCCTCAGGAAGGGCTAAAATTGGCTTTTAGAGCTGGTTTTTGAAAAAACCTTTTTATTTAGAAAAAAGCAGAAAGGAGGTTTTCTCTAAAAACCCTCAGAAAGGGCTAAAATTTGCTTCTAGAGCACTTTTTTTTAGAAAAAGAGAGAGAATTTATCATGAGAGAAAAAAACCTTCAGGAAAGGCTTAATTTGGCTTCTAGAGCGAGTTTTAGAAAAAGATAGAATCTATTAAAAAAGACTTTTTTTTCAAAATGTCCCTTTTTCTGCCTCTTCTTTTTAAAAAAGGAAAATAAGGTGTGCAACCCTTTTTAAAAAACCCCGTTCAGGGACTTAAAAAAAAAAGAAAGAAAAAAGTTTTTTTATTTAGGAAAAAAAAAGTAGAGAGGGCCCCTGCTCGAACTTCGTTCGGGTTGTTTAGATAAAAACCCGCTTCTTAAAAAAAAAATGGAAGGGCTAAAATTTGCTCCTTTTAAAAAGAGAGGAGTGCAACCCGAACCCCGTTCGGGCACTTTTTTTGAGAAAAGATCTTAATACTACTGTTTTTTAAAAAACTCGCTCTAAAAGCAAAAAAAGGCCATTTCTGAGGGTTTTGGTTTCTCCCCCATGTTTGAAAGAAAAAAGAGATTTTCTCTTTTATTGTCAAACTCTCTAAAAACCCTCAGGAAGGGCTAAAATTCTTTTCTAGAGCTCTTTTTTTTGAGAAAAAGGTCAAAAACCTTAGGAATGGTTTTTTTATCTAAAAACCCCAGCTCCGCTTTTTAAAGAGGGCCTCATAATTTTAAAGGCTCTCCTTTTTAATTAGAAAAGAGCCCTTTCTCTTTTTTGGACGGGGTTCGGGTTACACCCTTTTCTTTTTTTTTAGGCAGGGGTGCAACCCGAACCTGAACTCCGTTCAGGCCTCTGAATTTTTGAGGGCTCCGCCAAAATCAAAAAAAAAAGGGCTCTTTTCTTCAAAAAAGGTGATTGTATTTTACAAAAGTCCCCGAACGGGGTTTTTCAAAAGGGTTGCACCCCCCTTTTTTCCTTTTTTAAGAAGAAGAGGGAGAAAAGGGAGACCTTCAAAAAGAATTTTTTCTTTTAATAAAAAAATTCTTTCTTAAAAAAGTTTTTTATTTAAAAAAAGCATAAAGGGGTTTTTATCTAAAAACCCCTTAGAAAGGACTAAAATTTGCTTCCTTGTAAAAGAGATAGGAGTGCAACCCGAACCTGAACGGGGTTCAGGCCAAAAAATTTGAAAGGCCCCGCCTTTTTCTTTTTTTGGAAGATAAAAGGGCTTTTGCCCGAACCCCGTTCGGGCACTTTCTTTTAAAAAGGCTATTTTTGCTCTTTAAAAGCAAAATCTTTTTTTGAATTAATTATGACTTTTTTCTAAAAAAAACTCATTCTAGAAAAGAATTTTAGCCCTTCCATTTTTTTTAAGAAGGGGGCTTTAAAAATTTATTGGCCGGAACCCTGTTCCGGTTTTTTGAGAGAAAGCTTCTATCTTCTTTTTTTAGAAAAAAAGAGCTAGAGAAGGGCGAAAACTATAACCCAAAACCTTTCCCCTTTCTTTGTAATAAAGGAAAAAAAAGAAGAAGGTCTTCTAATTTTTTTGGTTCGGGCCTCTTTTCTTTTTAGGGCTTTTTCTCTTTTTGGGCAGAGCGAGGGCCTCTGCCCGGACTTCGTGAGGGTACAAACCGGAACGGGGTTTTTAAAAAAGGCTGCGCCCTTCTCTTTTTTGACTTAAACGGAGCCCTTCTCTTCAAAAAAAAGGGTGGAGCTTTTCTATTGCGTAGAAGCCGGAACTCCGTTCCGGCTGCGCCCTGTAAAAAAAGAAAAAAGAAAAAGAAAGTCGTTTTCTAGTTTGTTGGGCTTTTTAAAAAGGATGTTTTTTTATTTAAAAAAAAATTCTTTTTATTGCAAGAAAAAGGTGTAGATAGAATTTATAAAAAAGGACCCAGCATTTTTCTCGAAAACAGAGAAAAATGAAAAAGGCTCCACGCGGGTTTAAAAAACTCTCTTACAAACTCTAAAAAAGAAAAACTTTTTTGAACTCTCTTACAAACTCTAAAAAAAGAAAAACTTTTTTGAACTCTTTTTTTAAATTAAAGGAATTGTTAGAATAATATTCCTGGGTTAAAATCATTGTATAAATATTATTTGTTTAAAAAGGAGGTCTTTTTTATGAATCCACTTGTTGCTGCTGCATCAGTTATCGCTGCTGGTTTATCTGTAGGTCTTGCTGCTATTGGTCCTGGTATGGGACAAGGAACAGCTGCAGGCTATGCAGTTGAAGGTATTGCTCGTCAGCCAGAAGCTGAAGGTAAAATCCGTGGTGCTCTATTATTAAGTTTTGCGTTTATGGAATCATTAACTATTTACGGACTTGTTGTAGCTCTTGCTCTTCTATTCGCAAACCCTTTCACGGGTGTTTAATTCCAAATTCGTTTCTTCTTTGCCTGGGCTTTTTGAAAAAGCCCAGGTCAAAAAAGATTCTTATTAAGGTTCGTTGTTTTTTCCTCATTTAGTTCAAAAAGAGAGAGGTTCGGACTAATTTTCTTTCATAAAAATTAGTCCGAATTCTTAGTTTCTTAGAATCTAAAAGGCGGGCTTTTGCCCTTTTTTTTGGCGGAGCTCGGGCAAAAGCCCTTTTTCTTTTTTGGACGGGGCCCTCAAAAATTAAGAGGCCTGAACCCCGTTCAGGTTCGGGTTGCACCTGAGCTCCGCTCAGGTAAAAGCCCTTTTCTCTTTCAAAAAAAGAAGAAGGCGGGGCCCTCAAAAATCCTTTTTTTTGAAGGGGGCCTGAACTCCGTTCTGGTTGGGGGTTACACCCTTCTTCTTTGCTGCACGGGCAAAGTTAGGGAACCCAACCAGAAATGGACCCTTTGATCTGAATTGGGGCCCTTTCTAAACCAGAAGAGGGTGCCCTTTCCATTTTTTTTTTAAAGGGGTTCCCACTTTTTTAAAAGACAACTAGCAAGTCTTCCTCTTCAGTTTTCAAAAAGCGGAAGCTTTCTTTTCTAAAACAAAGAGCAAAACAAGGCTTTTTATGAAGTTTTCATAAAAAAGCCCACTCTTTTCCTTTTTTTTCTTTTTTTCTTTTTATTAGAAGAAAGGAAGAGAAGAGTTTGTGCTTTTTCTGTTTCGAAAGGGAAAAAAAGAAATAATTTGGTTCGACCGCCCATTTGGGTCCGCTTGTTACGGAAATGCATTCTAAAAGCAATGACGGAAATTAGTAAGTGCTCAGCTCTTACCAAGCAAATCAAAATTTAGGAGATTTTTATGAATATTTTCATTCCAATTCTGGCATTGCCAACTGCAGCTTTAGCAGAAGCATTAGAGACTCTTGAAAAAGAAGAAGGCTTTGGTTTCAATACAAACATTTTTGAAACAAACATTGTGAACTTAGCAGCAGTGCTTGGTATTGTTGTGTTTTTTGTTGGAAAAAACTTAACAGCTTTACTCGAAACACGTCAACAAACCATTTTAAATAACCTTCGCGAAGCGGACCTTCGTGCGAATGAAGCGCAAGAAAAGTTAAATAAAGCACGTTTAGAAGCAAGTATTGCTGAGAAAAAAGCAAAAGAAATTCGTAGTGAAGCAAATGCAAAAGCACAAGTTGAAAAAACTCTTCTTTTGAATAGCTATCAAATGGATTTAGCTCGTTTAGAACAATACAAACAAGAAACTCTAGGCTTTTTTAAAGAAAAAGCTTTGAGAGAAGTTTATGTTTCTCTTGTTTCGTTAGCTTTAAATCGTGTGAAGGAAAAGTTTAGCAAACCACTTGATGACCAATTCCATATGACAGTTAATAATTCTTTTATTGCACGCTTTGCTGCTTATAACCGCGTGGTTTAGTTTGAAATTCTAAGGATCGCCCAAACCTAGACCTGAAGGGTCTCACTTTTCTCATTCCTTCTGAAAGAAAAAAGGTGATTTGGCCTCTTCAATTTTTGGGGCCCTTCCCACAATCAAAAGAGGAAAGGAATTCAAAAGCTTTTTTATTGTATAAGAAATATTTTGAATTCTTTTTTTTCCTTTTTGTTGTTTAAGTTTCTTTTTTTAAGTTTTGAAATTTTAAATCTTTCTTTCTAAAATAGCTTTTTATAGGGGGTCCTCTTCTTTTCAAAAAGAAGAAAGGCTCTGCCTGGGTCAATTTTTCTAAAAATTTTTTTTGAATAAGAGTGTTTCAAAGTGTTAGCAAACGCCTCATTTTTGAAGAAGAAAGGACCTGGCCAAAAAAACAAAGAGGAGTACAACCCTTCCCCAACAAAATAGAAAACGACTTTCTCTTTCAAAAAAAGAAGAAGGCGGAGCTTTTTAATAAGGGCCCCCCGTAAAAAAAAAGGATTTTTATGGGCTCTTTTCTTATTAAAAGGAGGGTAATAACCCTTTTTTTGGGGGGCTCTTCTTTTGCGTAAAGACTTTTTTAAAAAGCTTTTTTTACTTAAAAGAAGGAGGGCCCAACAAACTATAATACGACTTTCTCTTTTTTGGCAGTGTTCGGATTACACCCTCCTTTTAAAAAGAAAAAGAGCCCATAAAATTAAGAGGCCTTTTTAAAGAGCTCCGCTCGGGTTCGGGCAAAAGCCCTCGCTCCGCTTTTTAAAGAGGGCAAAAGCCCTTTTCTTTTTTGGACGGGGTTTTTTCAAAGGGTTGCACCCTTTTCTTTTTTGGCAGAGTTCCTACGCAAGAGAAGAGCTCCGCCCTTCTTGGTTTTTTTGCGGAGAAAGGCTCGAAAAAATTGAAGAGGTCTTTTTAAAAAGCTACACCCTGTTTAGTTTAGGCTTTTTTATCTTTTTCAAAAAGAGATAGTTAACATTTAATTAGAAACTCTCTTTTTATGAAGAAAAGCCTTTCTCTTCTTCTTTTTTCTTTAAGAAGTAGCTAGTTCCCGTCTAAACCAATCAGGAATGGGGAAGATTGGAGCTTCTGGCTTTTTTATAAAGGAAGTGCCTTTTGACTCAAAGAATCCCTTGCTTTGAAAGATTAAAAAGTTCAAAAAAATTCTAAAAGATAAGTCTTTTTTTCTTTTTAAAAACATTTTCTCTTTTTCTAAATGAACTGTTTTATTTATGTGGAATTTGAATATTTTTCTTTTTTTGAATTAGCAAAGATTTCGAAAAAAGATATGAGAGTTTATGGATGCTTATTAGCGTACCACTCTTAAAAAAAGAGAAAAGGAAAACAACCTTTTTGTACTCTAACATTTCTTCTCTTTCAAAAAAGAATAAAGGAAGAGAGAAAAAGGGAAAAAAGGGGAAAAGGGTGTTCCCTTTCTCCTTTATCAAAAAAAATCGTCTTTTCTTCCTAACAACTCATTCGTTATCATAGAAAAGAACCCCACTTTTATCATTCTTTTCTAAAAAAGAGAGGAAGGACTTCCTTATTCAAAAAAGAACGTGAAAAAGAATAAAAAAAATTTTTCTAATTTTTCTCTTTTTCTAAATAGAGAAAATTTCTTTTTTAAAAGAAGGCATTTCCTTTTTTAATGGGTCCTGTTCTAAACAAAACATTATCCTTTTTTATGGAAAACTTAATTCTTTTAAAAGAGAAAAAAGCAAAGCTTTTAGAAATTTTTTAAAAGTATCTCTTATTTGCTAAAAACAAGCCTAAAATGCGTTTTTCTGATTTTAATAGATAAAATGACCTTTTCTAATTTAAAATAGCTCTACAGCAAGAATTTGGGCTTTTATGAGTGTTTTTAGATTAGAGCTTCTCTTTGCAATTTTTTTTTTAAGAAAAAGCCCTCTTTCAAAAACAGGGCCCTCAATATTGAAGAGACCGAGCTCCGCCCTTCTTCTTTTTTACATAAAAAGGCCCGAAATCTTTAAGAGGCCCTTAATAAAAAGCTCCGCCCAAAAAAGAAAAAGGGCCATTGCCCTTTATAAAAAGCTTCGCCCAAAAAAAAAGCCATTGCCCTCTATAAAAAGCGGAGCGAGGGCCCAAAAAATTTATGAGGCCCTTTTTAAAAAACCCTCACGTAGCCCGAACGGGGTTCGGGTTACACCCTTTTCTTTTTTTTTAGGCAGGGGTGCAACCCTTTGAAAAAACCCCGTTCGGGTTACACCCTTTTCTTTTTTTTTAGGCAGGGGTGCAACCCTTTGAAAAAACCCCGTTCGGGCCCTTTTTAAAGAGCTCCGCTTTTTAAAAAGGCCTCTTAATTTTATGGGCTCTTTTTATTTTTAAAAGGAGGGCCCGAAATATATAAGAGGCCCAAGCTCTTTTTTAAATGGAGAGTCAAAACCGGAACGGGGTTTTTAAAAAAGGCTGCGCCCTTTATAAAAAGCTCCGCTCCGGTTGGGGTTACACCTTTTCTTTTTAAAAAAAGTCAAAAAAGAAGAAGGCTTCCTCGTTTTCTAGTTTGGTGGGGAAGGGTTACACCCTTTTCTTTTCTGGGCCAAAAAAGAAAAAGGCCTTAAAAATTGAAGAGGTCTTTTTAAAAAGCTCCGCCCAAAAATCTTAAGGGCCCTCAAAAAAAAAAGAGGCCCTCAAAAAAAGAGGCCCTCAAAAAAAGAGGCCCGAGCTTCGCCAAAAAAAGGTTCGGGTTATACCTTTTTCTTTTTTTCTTTTTTTTTAAAAAAGCACAACGCCAGGCCTCAATTAAAGAAGAATTAAAAATTCTTTCTTTAGATTGAAAAGAGTGTTTTTAAACTCCTCTCGAATTTAGAAAAAACTTTAAGATTTTACTTTGTTCATTTTTTTTAATAAGAAATCCTTTTTCCTTTTCTGAAAGAAAAAATATTTTCTTTTTTACGAAGATAATGAAAGGAATCTCTATTTATCTAAAAAATTTCGAAGTTGCTTTTTTAGTTTAGAGCTTTTAAAAATGAAGTTTTGAAAAGTCTCGCTTTTTTCTAAAAAGAAAAAAGCTGACCTATGCCGAGCATCAGCAGAAGCCTTTTTCTTTTTTTAAAAATCAAAAAATGGCCACGCCTTATCTAATTCAGAAAGGTAAGGTCATTTTGACTCTGACTTCATTCTAATATTCTAGACTAGATTTTACCCATAGCCTTTAAGCTAGCCGGGGGTACTCTTTCTTTGAATTTCTTAAAAAAAGGAAAAGTTTTCTCTTTTTCAAACTTTAGATTAGTCTACCTAAATTTAAAGAAAAGCTGAAAAAACTTCTTCCTATTCCTAAAAAAGAGAATCTAAAGAAAAAGAAAAAAGAGCCCTAAAAATTTATGAGGCCCTTTTTCTGTAAAAAAAGAAGAAGGGCTTTTTAAAAAGCGAGGGTTTCTACGCAAGAGAAGAGCTCCGCCTTTTTAATTAAAAAAGGGTTTCTACCTGAGTTCCGCCTTTTTAATTAAAAAAGGACCCGAAAAATTTCTTTTTTTTATTGAAGAGGCCCGAACCAAAAAAATTAGCCAAAAAAATTCGAAGGTGAGGGCCCCTGCCCGAACTTCGTTCGGATTAGAAATATTTCTTTTTTAGAGAGAAAAGAAGTTTTGAATTTCTGTTCTCTTGTAAAAAATTTTTTCTAAAACCAGAGGTGATTTATGGCTTATTTTCTTTCTTTTGAAAGAATTTTTACTAAAAAATATTATGTTAAGTCCAAAAAGAACAAAATTTCGAAAACATCATCGTGGTCATTTAAGAGGTAAAGCACAACGCGGAAATAAAGTCGTTTATGGTGGTTTCGCTCTCAGAGCAGTTGAGCCTACTTGGATTACTGCACGTCAAATTGAAGCTGGTCGAAGAGTTTTAACACGTTTTGTTCGTCGTGGTGGTAATTTGTGGATTCGTATTTTTCCTGATAAACCAGTAACATTGAGAGCAGCTGGTTCGCGTATGGGATCAGGTAAAGGTGCTCCTTCATTCTGGGTAGCTGTTGTCAAACCAGGAAGAATTCTTTATGAGATTAAAGGGCTTCCAGAAAAATTAGCTGTTCGTGCATTAAAAGTGGCATCTTATAAAATGCCAGTTAGAACAAAAATTCTAAGACCAAATCCTTCGTAAAAAAAGGCTTCCTCTTTTATTTAAGAATCAATTAGAAAAAACCCGAACGATTTTTTTCTGGGCCAAAAAAAAGAAAAGGGCCTCTTAAATTTTTTAGGCCCTTTTTTCTCTTCTAACAAAAGAATTTTTTTTTAGAAGGAGGGAAGGAAGGGAAAATTGAAATCCTAATTTTTTTTCTAAAGAAGAGAGGAGCTTCTTTCCCCCGACTTGAATTCTTATTTAAATAAAAAAGAATTTAGAGATTTTCAAAAATGGAAAAAGATAAGGCCTCCCAACAAAAGAAAAAAAGAAGGCCAAGTCTAAAGATGAAAGACCTTTTAAATAAAGGATTTTAGCCCGAGCTAAAGAGTTTTCCTCTTCTCTTTCAAAGCAGAACGCCCCCATTTTAGGAAGAAGAGACTCTTGATAGTTTCTAAAAAAGTCTAATTTCTAGATTTTTGAATAAAAGAAGATTTAAAAAACTTTTTTTTTCAAAAGCTCTAAATAAGACTTTTTCGTCAGAAAAAAGCTTAAGCTTTTGTGTTATATAAAAAAATCTTTTTTTGTAAAATTTTATAAAGTGAATAAAGACTAAGTAAAAATTCTTTAGAAACTTTTTTGTTTTAGTTTCAGATTAGGCTAACAAAATTTCTTTTTTCACTCTTAAAAAAAAGAAAGAAGGTTTCCTCTTTTTTAAAAAGGAAAAAGGATTTTTCAAAGGTCCCCTTCAAACTCTTTTTCTTCATTCTTAATTGAGTCTTAAAAAAAAAGAGGGCCCTAAAAATTTATGAGGCCCTTTTTCTGTAAAAAAAGACGAAGGGGGGAGCCTTTTTCAATTCAAAAAAGGGTTTTTACCCAAGCTCCGCCCAAAAAAGAAAAAGGGTCTCTTCAATAAAAAAAGGAATTTTTCGGGCCCGAACGAAGCCTTTTTAAAAGATGAAAAGGGCCACTGCCCGAACTCCGTTCGGGTTTTAGGCTAAAAAATTCGAAACCTTTGAAATTTAGCAAGGAAAATCTTTCTTTTTGATGACCATTAATAAGAAATAATAGGAAAAAAGTCTGGGCTGAGATTTCTCTTTTATCAAACCCCAGCATTATTTCTAAAATAAGAGAAGAATTTTAGAAAATTTTTTGTTACATTTTATACTGATTTTAAGATTGTGCTGATCAGCACATTAAAAAAACCTTGTTCTAATAAAGAAAATTTTTGAAGTTCATAAAAAAGTTCTATAAATTTAGAACTCTTTCTTTTGTTAGAAACAACCCTTTTTAGATTGCCAGAGCTGAAAGGTCACACTAATTTGCTACCTGGTGTTTTTGACTTTGAGAGAGTCAGGAGTCTACTGGTTTTCAAAAAGGAAAAAAGCCCCAACAAAAGAAAAAATGACTTTTTTTGGTTTTCTGGTTTTTGATTTTGATGGGGAAGGGTTACACCTTTTTTTAAAAACAGAGCCCAAAAAATTGAAGAGGCCCCTACCTTCTTTGGGTTCGGGTTACACCCAATCATTTTTTTAAGAAAATAGGGTCCCTTTATAAATAGAAAGCCAGGGGGGTGGTTTCTTAAAAAAAAAAGACTCTTCAGAACTCAAAAACCTTTTGACCCTAAAAAGAGAAATCTTCAGTTTTTTAGGAAAAGCCTTTTTAGAAAAAAGAAAAAGAAAATAAGAAAAAAATAAGAAAGCTTTTTTAAAAAAGGAAATCATCGTTTTTGAAATCTAAAGAGAAAAAGTATTTCTTTTTTCTTTTCCTAATTTCAAAAAAGGAACGAAACTTTTCTTTCATAAAAATTAGATTTTTTAATGAGAAAAAACCGAAGCTCCGCCCTAAAATATTAAGGGCCCTCAAAATCCTTTTTTTTTAAGGAGGCCCTTATTCAAAAGCTCCACCCAAAAAAGAAAAACGTTCGGGCAGGGGGCCCTCACTTCGCCAAAAAGAGAAAGGGTGATACCCTTTTTCAAAAACCGGAACGGGGTTCCGGCCAAAAAATTTTTAAGGTCCCACCTTCTTCTTTTTTTTTAAGAGAAAGTCGTTTTTTCTTTTGACAAAAAGAAAGGGGTGCAACCCTTTCTCAAAAACCGGAACGGGGTTCCGGCTACGCCTTCTCTTCCTTTAAAAAGGCGGAGCGAGGGCTTTTGCCCGAACCCGAGCTCCGCTTTTTAAAGAGGGCAATGGCTCTTTTTTTTTAAGGAGGGTAGAAACCGGAACAGGGTTCCGGCCAAAAAATCTAAAAGGTTTTCTTTCTTTTATGTAAAAAAGTGCTTTTTATGTTTTATAAAGGGCAGGAGTCCTCGCCCCGCAAATAAAAAGGGCTTTTGCCTGAGCTCCGCTTTTTAAAAAGGTGCAACCCGAACATTTTTCTTTTCTGGGTCAAAAAAGTCGTTTTTGGGTTTGTTGGGAGCAACCCGAACATTTTTCTTTTCTGGGCCTTCTTCTTTTTTACGGAAAAGGGCTTTTGCCCGAGCTCCGCTTTTTAAAGAGGGTACAACCCGAACCTGAACAGGGTTCAGACCTTTTAAAGATTTCGGGCCCCGCCAAAAGAAAAAAAGGTGCAACCCTTTTTCAAAAACCCCGTTCGGGCCATTTTTTGAAAAAAAAAATTTAGTGTAGAGTAAATTTAGATAATAATAAAAAGAAAAGAATAAGAAAGAATTAAGAATAGAATATGATTCGACCACAATCTTTTTTGAACGTTGCTGATAATACTGGAGCAAAAAAACTAATGTGTATTCGTGTTTTAGGTGGGATTCAAGGACAATCAGCCAATATTGGTGATGTAATTATTGCAGTTGTGAAAGATTCCATCCCAAATACAACTGTTAAAAAATCAGATATTGTGCGTGCTGTTATTGTTCGATCGCGTAAAGGAATTCGTCGTCCAAATGGAATGAGTATTCGTTTTGATGAGAATGCAGCTGTTGTAATTAATAAAGAAGGCAATCCACGAGGAACTCGTGTATTTGGCCCTGTTGCTCGTGAATTACGTGAACGTGCTTTTATAAAAATTTTATCTTTAGCTCCTGAAGTTTTATAGAGTTTTTTTAAAATTTTTTTTTAGACTCTGGACCTGTACTCCACCTTCTTTCTTTTAAAAGGTCTTTACACAAAAAAAGAGCCCCGCCCAAGAAAAAAGGCGCAGCCAGAACCCCGTTCCGGTTTCTACCCTCCTTTTTAATTTTTAAAAGGAGCCCATAAAAATCCTTTTTTTTTACGGGGGCCCTTATTAAAAAGCTCCGCCCAAAAAGAATAAGGGCCATTGCCCTTTTTAAAAAGCGGAGCTCGAGTTTTTTAATAAGGGCCTCTTAAAAATTTCGGACCCTCCCTCCGTTCGGGCAAAAGAAGAAAACCCAGCAAAGAAAAAGCCAATCCAAAACCTTTTTAATAAAAGAGCAAATTCAAAAGAAGCCCACTTTCTCTTCTTTTTCTGTTTTAAATAAGAGAGAGAGAAGGTAATGGTGAGCCTCTTTTGAAATATTTTCTGAAATCCTTTTTTTGACAAGAGCGGAGCTCCGGTAGAAACCGGAACGGGGTTTTTAAAAAAGGCTGCGCCCTTTTTCTTTTTGGGCGGAGCGAGGGCCCCTGCCCGAACATTTTTCTTTTTTGGGTGGAGCGAGGGCCTCTGCCCGAACTTCGTGAGGGTAAAAACCGGAACAGGGTTCCGGCCCACAAAATAGAAAAAGGACTTTTTCTGTAAAAAAAGAAGAAGGCGGGGCCATAGCCTGAACCCCGTTCAGGTTCGGGTTACACCCGAGCTCCGCTCGGTCAAAAGCCCTTTTCCGCAAAAAAGAAGAAGGGTGAGGCTTTTTAAAACGGGTAGAGACCTTTTTTCTTTTGCTGGGGTGTAACCCGAACCTGAACTTCGTTCAGGCCTCTTAAATATTTCGGGCCTTTTCTTTTTTGGACAGAGCTTTTTAATAAAGGACCCGTAAAAAAAAGACTTTTTATGGGCTCTTTTCTTATTAAAAAGAGAGGGAGAAACCAGAACGGGGTTCAGGCCTTTTAAATATTTTGGGCCCCGCCTTCTTTCTTTTTTGGAAGAGAAAAGGGTGCAACCCTTTGAAAAAACCCCGTCCAAAAAGAAAAAGGGCTTTTGCCTGAGCTCCGCTTTTTAAAAAGGTGCAACCCGAACCTGAACGGGGTTCAGGCTATGGCACCGCCAAAAAAAAAGCTTTTGCCTGAGCGGAGCTCAGGTGTAACCCGAACCTGAACGGGGTTCAGGCTATGGCCCCGTCCATAAAAGAAAAAGGGCTTTTTTCACTTTTTTGACTTTTGATGCTACCACAAGTAAGGCCTAAAGCCCAAAAAAAGAAAGAAGCCAAACAAAGCTCTTTTTCAAAGAAAAAGAAAAAGAGTATTTTTGAAAAAAAAATGAGAAAAAATGATAAAATATTCTAGAAGCGGATGTAGCTCAGTCGGTAGAGCGCAGTCCTTCCAAGTCTGATGTCGTGCGTTCGAATCGCATCATCCGCTATTAATCTAAAAACAAAGAAAAGACCCAAAAAAAGAGATTTTTTCTTTTTATAGAGAAATCAAAAAAGTCAGTCCTCCAATTCTTTTTATGAAAAGAGAGAAGAAGGAAAATTTTCTTTTTTCTAAAAAAAGAATTCGTAGCGAAGCAAAGCTTCCTTTTTTCTTTTAAGCTTTGCTTTTTTATGAGTATAAAGGAAAAAAGCCCTTTTTCTTTTTTAGACGGGGTTTTTTCAAAGGGTTGCACCCTTTTTTTCAAAAAGAAGAAGACAGGGCCTTTTTTTCCTTTGGAAGACCCCTGCTTTTTTGAAAGAAGGAAAAGCTTCAACCGGGTTTAAAAAGGCTTAAAAAAGCACAAATTTCTTTTTGTAGAGCTCTACAAAAAGAAAAAATGAGTATTACCCTTCGAAAAAAAGAGGGCTCATTCTAAAATATTTAGAGTTTCTTTTAAAAGTTTAAAAAGAACAAGCCCCTTCCTTCTTTAGAATCCTCATTTTTTCTTTAAGACTCTTTTTTTTGAAAAATAGAAGAGGTTGACCGCCATTTTTGTAGAAGAGAGGACCTCTAAAATTTGAAATTTTAAATTTAAAAGGACGGAGCTTTTTGTTTTTTTACGTTTTAAAATAAGAAGGGTGAACTCGATCCTTTTTCTGTCAAAAAAGAAGAAAGCGGAGCTTTTTATAAAGGGCTCCCTTAAAAAAAGATTTTTGAGGGCCCTTTCTCTTTATTAGCGGAGTATGGGCCTCTTCAATTTATCGGGCCCTGCCAAAAAAGAAGGGTGCAACCCTTTTTCAAAAACCCTTATTCTTTTTTGGGGGGAGCTTTTTATAAAGGGCCTCATCAATTTTTAGGGCCCTCCTTTTTAAAGAAAAGAAAAAAGAAGTGAAAGCCCCAGCCCTCACTCCGCCTTTTTCTTTTTTGACAGAAAAAGGTTCTCTTCTCTTTTTCGGGCCCTACCAAAAAAAGAAAGGGCTATTAAAGAGCTAAAGAGAAAAAAGTTTTCTTTTAATGCAATTTAAAAAGCCAACAAAAAAAGGCCAAGGCTTCCTTTCTTTGTTAGAAAAGAACGAGAAAAAGGCTCCGCTTTTTTCAATTTCAGAGGTCCTTTCTTAAAAAAAAAAGGATTTAGCCCCTTAATGGAAGTGATTTTTTTCTTTAAGAATAGCATTGTGAAAAAAGAGAATAGACAAATAGAAACTAGATTATGCCAAGATCACAAAGAAATGATAATTTTATTGATAAAACGTTTACTGTAGTTGCTGATATTCTTTTAAAAGTTTTACCTACTTCTAGACGTGAAAAAAGAGCTTTTTCTTATTACCGTGACGGAATGTCAGCACAGTCTGAAGGAGAATACGCAGAAGCTTTGCAAAATTACTATGAAGCAATGATTTTAGAAGTTGATGCTTACGACCGAAGCTATATTCTTTATAATATTGGGTTAATTCATACTAGTAATGGTGAGCATGCACGTGCTTTAGAATATTATTACCAAGCTTTAGAAAGAAATCCTTCTTTACAAAGTGCTTTGAACAATATTGCAGTTATTTATCATTATCGCGGAGAACAAGCTATTGAAAAAGGCCAGGCTGAAATTTCTCGAATTTTATTTGACAAAGCTGCTGACTATTGGAAAGAAGCTATTCGTTTAGCTCCTACGAATTATATTGAGGCTCAAAACTGGTTAAAAATGACTGGTCGCTCTTAGCAAATTTGGAAGAGAGGGGGCGCAGCTGGAACCCCGTTCCGGTTTCTCTTCACTTTCAAAAAAGGGAAAATTTTACATTTTTGAAAAAGAGAAAGAAAATACTCCGTCTTTCTTAGTTCTTCTTTCATAAAAGGAGGAAGACAAAAGTTTTTTTTTCTAAATAAGAGAGGAAAGCTTTTATAAAAAAGAAATAACCTTTTTTCTTTCATTTTTGAATTGAGTCTTAAATAAAAAACGTTTGCTTTTGCTTTGGACTCCGTCCAGAGGAGGAAAAAGCACATCTGACTTTTTCTTTCTCTTTTTTCAAAAAAGAGAAAGAAAAAAGACCTCCCTTTTTAAAATCAGAAAGGAGCCCGAACCTGAACGGGGTTCAGGCCTTTTAAAGATTTTGGGCCCCGCCTTCTTCTTTTTTTGGAAAAGAAAAGAAAAGGGTGCAACCCGAACCCTGTTCGGGCTTTTGCCCGAACCCCGCCAAAAAAAGAAAAGGGCCTTTCAACTTTTTTGGCCTGAACCCCGTTCAGGTTCGGGTTACACCCTCTTTAAAAAGCGGGGCTCGGGCAAAAGCCCTTTTCTCTTTTTTCAGGCAGAGGCCCTCCTTGCTTTTCTTTAAAAAGGAGCCCATAAAAATCCTTTTTTTGAAGGGTCCCGAGCTCCGCCCAAAAAGATTAATGGCCCTCAAAATTGAAGAGGCCTTTTTAAAGAGCTTCGCCCAAAAAGAAAGGGCGCAGCCGGAACCCTGTTCTGGTTTGTATCCTTCTTTTAAAAAAGAGTTCGGGCCTCTTCAATATTTCGGGCCCTCGCTCTGCCCAAAAAGGAAAAGAGCCCTCAAAATTTATGAGGCCCGAGCTCCGCCTTTTTCTTTTTTTACAGAAAAAGGCCCGAAAAAGTTAAAAGGTTTGAGCTCCGCTCAAATAAGAAAAATGGCCATTGCCCTCTTTAAAAAGCGGAGCGAGGGCCCAAAAAATTTATGAGGCCCTTTTTAAAAACCCTCCTTTTAAAAAAGAGCTCGGGCAATGTCTCTTTTCTCATTAAAAGAGGGCCCGAAATATTTAACAGGCCCGAGCTCTTTTTTCTTTTTAAAAGGAGGGCCCGAAATATTTAAGAGGCCCGAGCTCTTTTTTATTTATAAAAGGAGGGTCAAAACCGGAACGGGGTTTTTAAAAAAGGCTGCGCCCTTTATAAAAAGTTCTGCCCAAAAAAGAAAAAGGTTCGGGTTACATCACTCTTATTAAAAAAGAAGAGCCCCGTCTCAAAAAAAAAGGCTAGGGGTGCAACCCGAACCCTGCAAAAAAAGAGAAGAACCCTTTGACTTTTTTAAACCCGAGCGTAGCCTTTCTTAGTTTAAAAAAAATTTCTTCTTAAATAAAAGAAGAGAGAAACTGAATACTCCCCTAATTTTTTGACACTCTAATGAACAATTTATCAGAAAAAACATTCTTTTTTAAAAGAAAATGCTTTAAGGAAAGAAAAAATGCCATTCTTTTGATTAAAGAGCAGGGTTTTCTTTTGAAAAGAAAAAATCTCCTTTTTTCTTTTTGATTCGAAGAGAGGAAAAGAAAGAATGAAAACGGTTTAGTTTCTTTCTTTAATATTCTTAACTTCTTTTCTTTTTAATAAAAAGGGTCCTTTCTCTGGACTGGCTTTTTTCTTTTGCTGGGTCCAGCACAAAAGGTTTTTTAGTTAAGACAAAATTTTTTTTTAAATATGACGAATTTCTTTTTTTCTAATAAAAAATAGCCTTAACTAAACTTTCTAAGACTTTTTAGTTCTTTTTTTCTAATAAAAAAGCGAATGGAAGAAGATTTAAAGCTTTTTTTCTTTTTCTTGTAAAAGTTCCTCTTTTATTGAGAAGAAAACCCGAGGGAGCTTTTTAATAAGGGCATTGGTCCTCCTTTTGAATTAGAAAAGAGCCCTTTCTCTTTTTTGGACGGGGTTCGGGTTACACCCTTTCTCTTTTCCAAAAAAAGAAGAGGACGGGGCCCACAATATTAAAAAGGCCTGAACTCCGTTCAGGTTCGGGTTACACTTGAGCAGAGCTCAGGCAAAAGCCCTTTTCTAATTTTGGCGGGGCCCTCAAAAATTAAGAGGCCTGAACCCCGTTCAGGTTCGAGTTGCACCTGAGCTCCGCTCAGGCAAAAGCCTTCTTCTTTTCAAAAAAAGAAGAAGGCGCTGTTATAGCCTGAACCCCGTTCAGGTTCGGGTTCCACCCCTGCCTAAAAAAAAAGAAAAGGGCTACGTGAGGGTTTTTAGATAAAAACCCTCAGTCCTAAAGTATTTTCACCTTTTTTAAAAAAAAAGCACTAGAAAAGAATTTAAGCCCTTCCTTTTTTTTTGAACCTTTTTTTTTGAAAAAAGGGGCCAATGCCCTTATTAAAAAAGCTCCGCTCGGTTTTTTAGAGAGTTTGACAATAAAAGAGAAAATTTCTTTTCTTCAATACATGAGGGAAAAACCAAAACCCTCAGAAATGGCCTTTTTTTGCTTCTAGAGCGAGTTTTTTAAAAAACAGTAGTTATTAGACCTTTTTTTGAAAAAAGTGCTCCTCTCTCTTTTTAAAAAGAGCAAATTTTAGCCCTTTCTGAGGGTTTTTAAATAAACAACCCGAGCGAAGTTCGGGCAGGGGCCCTCACATTCTAATTTTTTTGGTTCGGGCAGGGGCCCTCTCTGCTTTTTTTTTATAAATAAAAAACTTTTTTAAAGTTCCCCCTTTTTTAGAAGAAAAGGCCCCCCCTTTCTTCTTTTATAAAGGCTATTTTCTTTTTTTAAAGAAAAACTGTTTTTTTAGGGGATTCTGAGCTTTTCTAAAAAAGGGCTCTAGAAGCCAAATTAAGCCCTTCCTGAAGGTTTTTTTTCTCTTATGATAGATTCTCTCTTTTTCTAAAAAAAGAGCTCTAGAAGCAAATGTTGGCCCTTTATGAGGGTTTTTATCTAAGACCTCCTCTCCGCTTTTTTTTTAAATAAAAAACTTTTTTAAGAAAAATCTTTTTTTAAAGAAAAAAGAGTTTTTAAGTTCTTCTGACCTTTTCTCAAAAAAGAGCTCTAGCAGCTAAATTAAGCCCTTCCTGAGATTTTTTTCTTTTATGATAGATTCTCTCTTTTTCTAAAAAGGGCTCTAAAAGCCAAATTTAGCCCTTTCAGAGATTTTTTTTTCTCTTATGATAGGGATTCTATATTTTTATAAAAAACTCGCTCTAGAAGCCAAATTTAGCCATTTCTGAGGGTTTTTATTTAAACAACCCGAACGACGTTCGGGCAAGGGCCCTCTATGCTTTTTTCAAAAAAAACTTTTTTAAGAAAGAATAAACTTAAAAAAAATGTTCGTTTTTAATGTCCCTTTCAGGGACATTTTCTTTTAAATAGCCTTTTTCTTTTTTTTAAGAAAAAAATCTTTTTTTGAATAGATTACGACCTTTTCAAAAAAAAAAAAGAGCTCTAGAAAAGAATTTTAGCCCTTCCATTTTTTGAAAGAAGGGGGTGCAACCCTTTGAAAAAACCTGAACGGGGTTCAGGCCTTTTAAAGATTTCGGGCCCCGCCTTCTTTTTTTACGGAGAAGGGTGCAACCCTTTAAAAAAACCCCGCCTTCTTCTTTTTTTGAAAAGAAAAGGGCTTTTGCCTGAGCTCCGCTTTTTAAAAAGGTGCAACCCGAACCCTGTCCAAAAAAGAAAAGGGCTTTTGCCCGAGCTCCGCTTTTTAAAGAGGGTGCAACCCTTTGAAAAACCCCGTTCGGGCCTTAAAAATTTTTTGGCCGGAACCCTGTTCGGTTTTTAGTCAGCTTTTCTCTCTTTTAAAAAAGAATTCTAAAAAAGAAAAAAGTTAGAATAGCAAAAAGTTGACAAATTCTCAAAAATAAAAGAAAATTAGAAATAGATCTAATAAACTTCTAAATATTTTATTTAGAATAAAATAAGAAAGCTTTGCCTACTTAGAAAGAGAGAGTTTGAAGTTTTGCACTTAAATGGGGCGTCGCCAAGTGGTAAGGCAGCGGGTTTTGGCTCCGCCATTCGGAGGTTCGAATCCTTCCGTCCCAGTTCTTCTTAAATAAAAAAAGACGAAGGATGTGAGTAGCTAAGAGAAAAACTTCTAAATGTTTAAACTTTTTTGAAAAGAAGTTGCTAGTTAGCTTTTTCTCATTTAGAAAAAGAAAAAACTTCTAAATGTTTAAAGCACTCTAGGCCGACCGGTGAGGCACCCGACTCATAATCGGATTTAGGCGGGTCCGACTCCCGCAGGGTGCAAAATAAGGAATCTTCTTGTCCTTATCGCATTCTCTCTCTTTTCTAAATTCCAAAGAAAAAAAAGAATTAAAGAATAAAAAAGAGAATTTTTTTATTCACACGAAGGATAGACTTTTATAAACAGCGAATCTAAATCTTTAAGAATTTGACACAAATTTAGTTTTCGCCTCTTTTTCAAAAAAGAAAGAGAGGAAAAAAATCTCTTTTTTGAAATCAAAAAAAGCAGAGAGCTTTAAGGATGATAACTAGCTAGTCTTCCTCTTTAAATAAAAAAGAATGTTTCATTTTTTTTTAGATCTAAAACTTATGTTGCTTTTTTCATTCTATAAATTAGCCCGATTTTGAAATAGAACTAAATTTTCAAAAATTTTTGGCAGGGCCTTTAAAATTTTTTGGCCGGAACCCCCGTTTCGGTTTTGACGCAAGAGAAAAGCTCCGCCCAAAAAACTAGAAAACGACTTTCTCTTTTTTTGGCCAAAAAAAATCGTTTGGGTTCTTAAAAAAAGGATTTTTATGGGCTCTTTTTGACTTAAAAGAAAGAGTGCCTTTTCTTTTTTTTGGGCCGAAACCAAAAAAATTCTAAAGTTCCGATTTTTGACCTTGTTTGACTTTTCGGGCTTTTTAAGAAAGTGAAAGAAGTCTTTAGAAGAGAAGTTTTGCCAAAGAACTCAAAAGAGTTTTTCAAGGGGGCTTCTTTTTCATAATCTTTAGACAATTTGAATCGTTTGAAGTGTTTTTCTTTTTTCTTTTTTATACCTTAAAGAAAAAAAGAAGAGTGAAACTTTACAAAAAAATCAGGAATCTATTCTTTTTCAAAATTTCAAAAAGAAACTATGGACTCCCAACAAAAGGCCTTTTTTCTTTTGCGGTGCAGTCCCTTTTTGAAGAAAAAAGGAAAGCCTTCTGTGTTTTTATTTTGCGCAAGAGAAGGTCCCCTTTTCTCCCTCTTCTTCTTAAAAAAGGAAAAGAAGGGGTGCAACTCTTTTTCAAAAACCGGAACGGGATTCCGGCCAAAAAATTTTTAAGGCCCCACCTTCTTCTTTTTTTTTGGAAGAAAAGTGGACTTTTGCTGGTCCCGAATTCTTTAAAAAGCAAAAGAAAGTTTTTTTTTCTTTGAGTATAAAAGCCTTTTTTAATGAAAAATCTAGAAAAAATTGAGAAAAATATGGCAAGAGCAAAATTTGAACGTAAAAAACCTCACGTGAATATTGGGACTATTGGTCACGTTGACCACGGAAAAACAACCCTAACTGCAGCTATTACAATGGCTTTAGCTTTAACAGGAAAAGGAAAAGGGCGTAAATATGATGAAATTGACTCTGCACCTGAAGAAAAAGCTCGTGGGATTACAATTAATGCAGCACACGTTGAATATGAAACAGAAACTAGACACTATGCTCACGTTGACTGTCCAGGGCATGCTGATTACGTGAAAAATATGATTACAGGGGCAGCACAAATGGATGGCGCAATTTTAGTTGTTTCAGGTGCTGATGGACCTATGCCTCAAACAACAGAACACGTGCTTTTAGCAAAACAAGTAGGTGTTCCTGCTATCGTTGTTTTTCTAAATAAAGCAGACCTTGTTGATGATAAAGAGTTATTAGAACTAGTAGAACTAGAAGTTCGTGACATTTTAGAAAAATATGGTTTCCCTAGTGCAGACATTCCAGTTGTTATTGGTTCAGCTGTTTTAGCTTTACAAGAGCTAACTTCAAACCCTAAAGTGAAACAAGGTGACAATCCTTGGGTTGACAAAATTTATGAACTAATGGAAACAGTTGATAAACACATTCCTTTACCAGCTCGTGAAATGGACAAACCTTTCTTATTAGCTGTTGAAGACGTTTTTAGTATTACAGGGCGTGGTACAGTAGCAACTGGCCGTGTAGAAAGAGGTACTGTAAAAGTTGGTGATTCAGTTGAAGTAGTTGGTTTAGCTGATACAAAAACAAGTACTGTAACAGGGATGGAAATGTTTCAAAAAACGTTAGATGAAACAATCGCTGGTGATAACGTTGGGATTCTTCTTCGTGGGATTAACAAAAAAGACATCGAACGTGGGATGGTTATTGCTAAACCAGGGACAATCACACCTCATACAAAATTCGAAGGTCAAGTTTATGTATTAACACCAGAAGAAGGTGGTCGTAAAACTGGTTTCTTTAAAGGCTACCAACCCCAATTTTACGTGCGAACAACTGATGTAACTGGAAAAATCGCTTCTTTTACTTACATTAAACAACGTAACCCTTCTGATCTTTCAACAATGCATTCAAACCCAATGGTTTGTCCTGGTGATTATGTAAATATGGTGGTTGAGCTAATCACACCAATTGCTATCGAAAAAGGGATGCGATTTGCTATTCGTGAAGGTGGACGTACAGTAGGTGCTGGTATGGTAAACCGTATTCTTCAGTAATTCTCAAAATTGAACAATCTCTTTTTTGTTTTTGTTTTTGCCAACAAAGAAAAAAGGCTTTTTATTAGAAGAAGAAAACTTCTCTTTTCTTTAAGAAGGACCTTCTAAACTCTCCTTTTAATAAGAAATAAGAAAAGAGACCATAAAATTCAATTGAAGAGGCCCTTTCTAAAAAGCTCCGCCCAAAAAAGAAAAAGAAAAAGTTTCGGGCAGGAGCCCTCGCTCTGCTTTGACTTTTGAAATTCAAAAAGTGCGGGTTTTTACCCGTTTTTTTGAAAAAGCTCAGCAAAAGAGAAAACGCCTTTTCTTGCGCAACAGAAAAAAGGCCTTTTTATCATATCTGGGCCTTTTTTCTTTTTTGGGCGGAGCGAGGGCCCGAAATATTAAATAGGCCCGAACCTTTTTTTGACAAAAAAAGAAGAAGGCGGAGCTTTTTAGAAAGGGCCTCTTTAATTTGAAAGGGCCTCTTCAATTTGAAAGGTCCTTTTTCTGCAAAAAAGAAAAAGGGCTTTTGCCTGAGCTCCGCTTTTTAAAAAGGTGCAACCCTTTTTAAAAAACCCCGTTCGGGTTTTTTAAAAAGCGAGGGCCCAAAATCTTTAAGAGGCCCGAACATTTTTCTTTAGTAGGCGGAGCTCTTTAAAAAGCCCCCTAAAAAAAGAAAAAAAGGATTTTTATGGGCTTTTTTTGAATTAAAGAAGAGGAAAGTCTTTTTCTAGAAAAAGAGCAACCATTAATAAAAAGCAATAGGCAAAAGCGCCCCACATTTATTGCTTTTCTCATTTTTAAAAAGAAAGAAAAGAGGAGGTTCATTCATGAATCAAAGAATGCTAAACGATTAATAGGAGAGAGGTTTCTTACTATGCTAGAGGGCCTAAATCATTGTGCTTTTCGTCAATCAAATAGATCGGAACTCTTTTCACCTGCAGCAAATCGTTTACAAAAAATGCATTTAAAATAGGCTCTTTTTTCTCTGCTTTCTTTTCTAGAAAAGAATGAAAGAATTCAGTTTCAAAAGTTTTTTCTTTAGACTTTTTTATAAGAAAAAAGAGACTTTTTGACTTTTATACGAACCGCCCAAAAGGGTCCACTTTTTACGTGGAGATACTAGCAGTAAAGACGGTTCTTCGATGATTCATCAAATTTTAAGAAGTTTTAAAAATCTCTTTTTTCACATTAAGCATCAAAACTCTTTAGTTGGTGTGCTGAAATAGTGAGACATAAAAAAAAATGATAAATGAACATTTTTCAGTGAAAAAAGATTTTTTAAAGTCCTAATTTTTGAAAGTGTTCAAAAACCGGAACGGGGTTCTGGCCTTCTTCTTTTTTACAGAGAAAAGGCGCTTTTTCTTTTTTGGCAGGGCAATAGCCTGAACTTCGTTCGGGTTGCACCCTCTTTTAAAAGCGAAGCTCGGGCAAAAGCCCTTTTCTTTTTTGGACGGGGCGCAGCCGGAACCCCGTTCCGGTTTTTTCAAAGGGCTTTTGCCCGAACTTCGTTCGGGTTGCACCCTTTCTCTTTTTTGGACGGGGTTTTTTCAAAGGGTTGCACCTTTTTAAAAAGCGGAGCTCAGGCAAAAGCCCTTTTCTTTTTTGGACGGGGGTTTTTCAAAGGGTTGCACCTTTTCTCTTTCAAAAAAAGAAGAAGGCGGGGCCCAAAATTTTTAAAAGGCCTGAACCCCGTTCAGGTTTTTTCAAAGGGTTGCACCCTCCTTTTAAAAAGAAAAAGAGCCCATAAAAATTAAGAGGCCCTTTATAAAAAGCTCCGCCCAAAAAGAAAAAGGTTCGGGCAAAAGCCCTCGCTCCGCTTTTTAAAGAGGGCAAAAGCGCTTTTCTTTTTTGGACGGGGTTTTTTCAAAGAATTGCACCCTTTTCTTTTTTGGCAGGGCTTTTGCGCAAGAGAAGGCCTTTTTCATTTTACTGGGCTTTTTGAAAAAGCTCGGGTTTGATTCAAAAAGAAAAACCTGAGCGCGTGTTTTTAAACGAGTGATGAATCAAAGTACTAATAAAATTTTAATTTCTTTTTTATATGGCAGTACCAAAAAAACGTACTTCAAAATCAAAAAAAAACATTCGAAAGAATGCGTGGAAAAAAAAAGTTTACGCACAAGCAACTAGAGCTTTGTTTTTAGCTAAAAGACTTCCTGTATTACCAAATTTACCGACAACAGCAGTTGCTGCTGAAGCGGTAGCTGCTGAAGCGGTAGCTGAAACTAAGAACATTTCTGAGCAAAAAGAAGAAAGTGCTTAAAATAGCAAAAATTTCGTTTTTGAAAGAAAAAATTAGAAATTTTTTTATTAATAAAAAAAGCAGCTTCAAAAAAAAGTCCCGAACGGGGTTTATGAAAAAGGGTTGCAACCCTTTTTCATTCTTGGCGTGGCCTTTCAACTTTTTTGGCCTGAACGGAGTTCAGGTTCGGGTTGCACCCCTTTTTGCCTTTTTTAAGAAGAAGAGGAGAAAAGGGCATATTTTAAAAAATCAAAAGAAAGGTTTTCGCAAAAGAAGAAAAAGGCAGGGTTCGGGTTACACCCCATTTCTAAAAAAGAATTAAGAATAAGCAAAGCTAAGAAGCTTAAAAACCTTTAAAAGAAAAAAGAGGTTTTTAGACAATTTTTATTAAAAACTAAAAAACAGTCCTGAACCCTCCTTTTAAATTCAAAAAGAGCCCATAAAATTCAAAGGCCCGAGCTCTGCCCAAAAAAGAAAAAATGTTTAGGCCTCTTAAATATTTCGGGCCCTCGCTCCGCCCAAAAAAGAAAAAAGAAAACCCTTTTTCAAAAATCGGAACGGGGTTCCGGCCAAAAAATTTTTAAGGCCCGAACGGGGTTTTTTCAAAGGGTTGCACCCTCTTTAAAAAGCGGAGCTCGGGCAAAAGCCCGAACGGGGTTCGGGTTGGACCCTTTCTCTTTTTTGGACGGGGTTTTTTCAAAGGGCTTTTGCCCGAACTTCGTTCGGGTTGCACCCTTTTTCTTTTTTGGACGGGGTTTTTAAAAAGGGTTGCACCTTTTTAAAAAGCGGAGCTCAGGCAAAAGCCCGAACGGGGTTCGGGTTGCACCCTTTTCTTTTTTAAAAGAAGAAGAAGGCGGGGTTTTTTAAAAAAGGGTTGCACCTCGCCTTCTTTTTTTAAAGAAAGAGCCTCTTCAATTTTAGGGGCCCTTTCCCCTTTCTTTGTAAAAAAAGGAAAAAAGAGAAGAAAGGCGGAGCGAGGGCTTTTTAAAGAAATATTTAAGAGGCCCTCGCTCCGCTCAGGTAGAAACCGGAACCAGGTTCCGGCTGTGTTCTTCTCTGTAAAAAAGAAGGCGGGGCTCTTCTTTCGCGTAGAAAACTTTTTCCAATAAAAAAGAGTGTAACCCGAATTTTGCCAAAAAAGGGCGAAGTCCATAAAATAGAAAAGACCCAAAAAATTCAAAGGCTAGGCCTTTTTTCTGTTGCTGGGCCAAAAAAGGCCCGGGCAGAGCTTTTCTTTCTTTAAAAAAAAGCAATAATTTCTAATTAAGAGAGAAATAAGAAGGAATGAAAGATGCTATTTCTTTGAGTTTTAATGTTTGTTTTTATTCAAAAAGAATTTAGATAAAAATTTTCATTTAAAAGGGTGCCTTTAAAAGCATGAAACTTAACAAGCTTTCCTTTTAGAATTTCTTTTTTATTCAAAGAAAAGAGAGGAAAGTATAGGAAAAAAGAGAAGTTCTTTTTTTTGTTTTCCTTTTCCTTATTAAAAAAAAATTCTTTTTTTAGAAGAGTGCAGATTGCCCTTAACATTTAAGAGGCCCTTACTCTTCTAAAAAAAAGAGAAGAACATTTTTTGTTTTTCTTTTTTAAAAGAGAAAAATTTAAGACTTTTTTTAGAAAAAGAAACAGGTTGAAGACTAGTTAGTTGTTGTAAGAAAATCTCATAAAGAAGCTTGTTTCGTAAAAAAGTCAATGTTTTAGAGGATTTCAAAACTAAATCGCTATCACTTATACATAAAAAAAGAAATACTAAGTATTGGACTTTAACCAACAAACAAAGTTGTTTTTGTTTTTAAAAACAAAGCTCCCCCCTTTTCAATTTTTGAAATTTTTTGAAAATTCTTTTTCTTAATTTGGGGATTCCTTCTTCTTTCAAAAAGAAAGGGCTCACATTTCCCTTTTTAATCTTCTCTTTTGTGCTGCTCCAATTGTCCTGACACGATAAGAAAAGTTTAAAATAGAAACATGAGCTTATGAGAATATTAAGCTATTTTTGATACAAAGTCAACTAACATTCAAAAGAAACACAAAAAGCTACTTTTTGAATAAAAAACAAAAAAGGCTTTTTAAATACTTAATAATTACCTTTTTTAAGAGAAGAGAACATTTAGCTTGTTATTGAAAATATTTTCTATTGATTCAAAAAAAGAGAGAACTGGGGTTTTTTAGAAGGGTATTTACAAGTATGGTTCTTTTCTCTTTTTGGGCCCAGGCTTTTAAAAAGCCCAAGCAAAATTTTTTGAAAGAAAAGAGGAGGATTGGACTAATTTTTTTTATAGAAAGTTGTTGTTCGACCCGGGCTTTTGAAAAAGCCCAGCAAAAGTCCCCTTTTCTTCTTTTGGCGGGGTGCAACCCTTTGAAAAAACCTGAACGGGGTTCAGGCCATTTAAAGATTTCGGGCCCTGCCTTCTTTTTTACGGAGAAGGGTGCAACCCTTTGAAAAAACCCCGTTCCGATTTTTGAAAAAGGGTCTTACCCGAGCTCCGCTTTTTAAAGAGGGCAAAAGCCCTTTCTCTTTTTTGGACGGGGCGCAGCCGGAACCCCGTTCCGGTTTTTTCAAAGGGTTGCACCTGAGCTCCGCTCAGGCAAAAGCCCTTTTCTTTTTTGGACGGGGTTTTTTCAAAGGGTTGCACTCTTTTCTTTTTTTTTAGGCAGAGGCCCTCACCTTATAATTTTTTGGTTCGGGCCTTTTAACTCTTTCGAGCCCTTTATAAAAAGCTCCGCCTTCTTCTTTTTTTGGAAAACAAAAAGGCCCGAAATATTTAAGAGGCCTGAACGGAGTTCAGTTTCGAGTTGCATCCTTTCCCCTTTCTTTGTAAAAAAAGTTAAAAAAGAAGAAAGCTCAGAAAAGAAAAAGGCCTGAAATATTTAAGAGGCGCTTATTAAAAAGCTCCGCCCAAAAAAAAGAAGGGCCTATAGAATTAAGAGGCCCTTTTTAAAAAGCTGCGCCCAAAAAGAAAAAGGGCCTATAGAATTAAGAGGCCCTCTTTAAAAAGCGGAGCGAGGGCCCCTGCCCTTTTTAAAAACCCTCACGTAGCCCTTTTCTTTTTTTTTAGGCAGGGGCCCTTTTTAAAAAGGGCAATGGCTCTTTTTCTTTTTAAAAAGGGCAATGGCTCTTTTTCTTTTTAAAAGGAGGGTTGGGGTTTGGGTTTGGGTTACAGGCTTCGCCCTTCCCTTTTTTGTAAAAAAAACCTTTTAAAAACAAAGAGAAAGATTCTCAGCTCTTTTTCCCACTTCCCTCCTATAAAAAACCATTTCTTTTCTTTCTTTTTATTATGAAAAGAGAGAGGAGCCCTGCCAAAAAAAGAAAAGAGCTTCGCCCGGGTATTAATGGTCCATTCATTTTTAAATACAAAAAAGAGTCAAAACTTTTTTTGATTTTTAATAAGGACTTTCTTCTTTCTTTAGTTTTTTCTAGAAAAAAACCTTTGCTTTTTTGAATGAAGAAAGGATTCGGCCTTCTTTTATTTAAAAAATTCAAAATCGTTTTAAAATTAAGAATATGAAATAAGAATTCGCACGCTTTAGAAACGGAAAAACGCCTCGCTTTTTTAAAAAGAAAAAAAAGCGAGGCTTCAAAAGAAAAAATTTCTAAACACTTTTTATGGAAGTACTAAGTCGGAGACACCTTCTCTCTTTTTTCTTTAAAAAAGAAAAAAAGAAAATATTTTTGTTCTAATAAAAAAGAATAAATTTTTTCGAATAAGACGGGTCTTTTTTTCAAAAAAGGGAAAGGGCTTTTGCCCGAGCTCCGCTCGGGTGTAACCCGAACCCTGCCAAAAAAGAATGGGCCTTTTTTCTTTTGCTGCGCTCCGTCTAAATTCTGGAGTCAAAGCAAAGAACTTATAAAAAAGAGAGTGAGGGCAATAAGAAAATTTGGTTTTTAGTAGAACAACATTTTTTCAGTTTCATTCTAAAAGAAAGTCTAGAATTTTTAAAAAGAGCTTTTAACCTTCCACCTAAAAGACTTTTGGTTTTTTTGAAAAAAAAAAGAGAAAAAAAGTCCCTTTCGGGGACCTGGGCCCAGCAAAAAAAGGCCCGGAGGTTTTTGAAAAAGGGTTGCACCCTTCTCCGCAAACAAGAATAAGAAGGTTTCCTCGTTTTCTAGTTTGTTGGGAAGTGTTACACCCTATCTTTTATTAGAAAAGAATTTAAGAAGGTCTAGGCCCTTTTTTCTTTCTAAAGGCCTTACTCTCGGAAAGTGTAACCTGGCTTAAATAAGACTTCGTCCAGGGTTTCTTTTTAAAAATTCAATAAGGAGTGAGAAAAAGGAACTCGCTTCTGAAAGAAGAAAAAAGGGCTGCTATACAGTTTTGAAATTCAACTTTTTTTCTAAATTTTTTGTTTCTTAAAAAACAAATTAGGTCATTTTTTGATTAAAAAGGCTCTTTTTTAGTTCTCACTCTTTTTCTTAATTTTCAAAAATTCCTCCTTCTTTTTTAAGCAAAATAAAAAATGCTAAAAGAAAGCCCTTTCAAAAAAAGAAGGCAGGGCCTAAAATCTTGAAGAGACGCGAACTCCGCCAAGAAAAAGAAAGGGCGCAGCCTTTTTTAAAAAACCCGTTCCGGTTTGTACCCTCCTTTTAATAAGAAAAGAGCCCATAAAAATCCTTTTTTTACGGGGCTTTTTAAAGAGCTCCGCTTTTTAAAGAGGGTGGAACCCGAACCTGATCGGGGTTCAGGCCTTTTAAAGATTTTGGGCCCCGCCTTCTTCTTTTTTTGAAAGAAAAAGGGCTCTTTTTCAAAGAAAAAAGGAGGGCCTTTCAAATTATGAGGCCTTTTTAAAAAGCTCCGCCCAAAAAGATTATGGGCCCCTGCCTAAAAAAAGAAAAGGGTTACGTGAGGGTTTTTGAAAAAGGGTCTTACCCTTTTTGAATAAGATAAAACTTCGTTTTTTTCAATGAAATAGAAGGGGAGGAAGTTGACCGAGGAATCTAAAAAAGCCAAGTGCCTCTTTCTTTCATTCTTTTTTTTAGAGGGAAAAGTCTAGGCCTTTTTTGGATTATTGGGTCAAAATTAGCCCTTTAAATTTAGCTTTTTTAAGAAAAAAGAATTTAGAAAAGTTTTTTAAATAAAAACACTAAAAATCATCATATTTTCTCTCAAACAAGAACAGGAGAAGAATTTTGTCCGAGCAAATAGAAACTTTAGCTAGAGGAATAGGGCGTCGTAAAGAAGCAATCGCTCAAGTTCAGCTTTTACCAGGAACTGGTCTTTTTTTCATTAATGGAGTTCCAGCTATCACTTATTTTCAACAAAATCCACGATCGATTTTTGCAATTCATGCACCAATAAAACTTTATAAAGAAAAACAGGCTTCTTCGTTATTAGAAGAAAAGACTTCGACTTCAACAGAAGAAAAAAGTCTAGAAAATTCAAAGGTTTTTGACACAATTGTAACAGTTAGAGGTGGAGGGTTAGTTGGGCAAGCTGATGCAATTAAATTAGGAGTAGCAAGAGCACTTTGTCAAATAACGGAAAACTCACGTAAGTCCTTTAAAAAAATGGGGTATTTAACACAAGATTCTCGTGTTAAAGAACGTCGAAAATATGGTTTAAAGAAAGCTCGTAAAGCTTCACAATATCACAAAAGATAAATTTTTTTTTCTTAAAGCTTAAAAAGAAGGGCCCAACAAACTAGAAAACGACTTTCTTTAAAAAAAGAAGGCTGGGTGCAACCCGAACCTGAACGGAGTTCAGGCCTTTTAAAGATTTTGGGCCCCGTCCAAAAAAAGAAAAGGGCTTTTGCCCGAGCTCTGCTTTTTATAGAGGGTGCAACCCTTTGAAAAAACCCCGTTCGGGCCTTTCAAATTTTTTGGACGGAACCCCGTTCCGGTTTCTACCCTCCTTTTTCTTTGAAAAGGAGCTCATAATATTGAAGAGGCCCTTTATAAAAAGCTCCGCCTTCTTCTTTTTTTTGGAAAAGAAAAATGTTTGGGCCTCTTACATATTTCGGGCCCTCGCTTCGCCTTCTTCAATTTTTTGGGCCTTTTTCTTTTCCAAAAAATTGAAGAGGCCCTTTTTTCTTTGGCGGAGCGAGGGCCCCTGCCTAAAAAAAAGAAAAGGGCTTTTGCCTGAGCGGAGCTCAGGTGCAACCCTTTTTAAAAACCCCATTCAGGCTTTTCAAATTATGCGGCCCGAGCTCTTTTTGAATTCAAAAGGAAGGCCCCTGCCAATAAAAAAGAAAAGGGCTTTTGCCCGAGCTCTGCTCGGGTGCAACCCGTAATAAAAGAAAAAATTTCAAAAACCTAAAAAGGAAACCTCTCAAAAAAAGGCTTTTTCGAAAAAATGCGTAGCATCACTTTTTAAGAATTAAGTGATGCAAAAACTAATCACTTTTCTATTTTTTTGTGATTTGTGATGTGATTCACATCGAAAATTTTTAGTGATGCTAAGTGCAAGTGTCCCATTTTCGTTGTAAAGTGAGGTGTGATCTCTCAGTGCAAATTGGGCTTTTTAAAAAGCCAGAGCCCGAAAAATTTATGAGGCCCAAACTTAGTGAGGGTATAAGCTTTTTCTGCTTTGTTCTTCCCTTTTTTGCAGAAGAAGGGTGGAGCTTAGGCCTCTTCTCTTTCGAGGGCCCTTCTTTTCTCTTTTGAGGGCCCTTCTTCCCTTTTTTGCAGAAGAAGGGCGGAGCTTAGGCCTCTTTTCTTTCGAGGGCCTTTCTTCTGCAAAAAAAAGAAGGAAGGCGGAGTTTGGGCCTTTTACGTATAACCCTGAAGTTTGGTTGGGCAGTGGCCCTTTCTCTGTAATAAAAAAAGGCCCAGTACAAAAATTCGTTTGGGTCCTGCCAAAATTAGATTCTCTCTTTTTTTCAAAAATTCACTCTAGAAGCAAATTTTAGCCTTTTAACCAGTGTTTTCCGTTATTCAAAAAATTTTTTGACTTTTTCTCTAATTTAAACGAATATTTTGTAAAAGTTTCAAACAAGTTTAAAAAAAAACATAGTTAACAGGTGGTAAGCAGTGGGTTCGAATCCCTAAAAATTGCTTTTTTACGTAAATTTAAATTTGTTTTTTAGTTGTTAAAAAAAAAAGCATTGGAAACACAGTGTTCTCGATTTTTAAAAATTTTTTTTCTTTTTATTTAACAAAAAATTTCTTTACTTAAAAAATTTTCTTTTTTTTAAAAGAAACTCTCTTTATTTAAAAAACTTTCTTTATTTAAAAAGAAACTTTCTCCATGGTGTTTGTTGCTATTAAAAGATCAAAGCTTATTAAAATCCATTTTTAAAGAGATGTATTAAAAAAGAAAAAAAATTCATATGACTAATGGCAATTACCGCGCCCCTGTTGCGAAGCGTGAGATTAATTACGCAGATATTCAGTTTTTTCAAGAAGCATCTTATCACGTGTTTAATTTATCTGCAGGAAAAAAAAAAACAGGAATTCTTTTCACTGACTACTGGTTACCTAGATTCTTCATGGGTTTAGGGGGTCTATTGCTCAGCCCATTTGTTTCTTTACTTTGTGATTCTATTTCAGAAAGTCTTTTTCCTTGGATAATTACCTTATACATTTTATCTTCTCCTTCGACACGTAAACAAAAAAGAGTTCGAATTTCAAGAGCTTTAAATGAACTTGTTCAAATTCAAAAAGAATTCGAAGAAAAAAAACAAAAGCAGGAAGAAAAAAAAGAGGAAAACACTGTCTCTTATTTTGTGAATTTTCGCCTAAATACAGATTTTCTGTATTTAGGTTCTCTTTTCTTCGAAACAGCAGTTGGTTATCCGTTTCCATTCTCACAAGAACTCTTTTCACTTTACGTAAAGATGATCGTCAATTTTCTCGATCCGCTTGTTGGGCTTAGTAAAAATGACCTCCAGGAATGTCCAATGGAGCCGAATCTAAAATTTAATACAAACGTTGAAGAAATTGCATTTCAATTTCAAAATGCTAAACAATTCAAAAGTTATATTGATTTTTTAGAAAAAAAAATGAATAAATTAGGGCATTTCAAAAAAAAAAGAAAAATTCTCGTCAACAACCAGAATTTTTATTGTTCATTCTTTGAAACTGAAAATATCTTTTTTTCAAGTCCTAGAAATAAAAAGAAAGAGTTTCTTTTGGTTTTCGCAGATTTTTGTTCTTTCCAGAAATGGGGAATTGATTTTCTTGTTTATTCAGAAAAAAACCAACTCACCCTTGGTAAAGATTTTAATTGTTATAGCATCAAAATGGGAGTACTCACAACCGGTTTCAGCTTTAAAAGTTACCAAGAAGTTCTTAAAAGCTTCAAACATTATCTAAAAATGGTTAACTCTCAGCTCTACCCTGCCCTTCGAATGTTGGCTGGCTTTTCGCCAGAATTTAGCCATACACTCCAACTAACAAGTGCTAATGACCCAAACATTGGGCTAGAATTGAAATTAATACCAAGGTTTTTATCTAGAAAAAAATATGGTGTTTTCTCTGTTTACACCATTAGTAAATGTTTGGGGAATTTCTTTTTTGAAGATATAAACGATCAAATTATTCATTCAATAAACGTCAAAAAAAATTTAGGCAAAAATGCCTTGAAAAAAAGTTTTCAGAATGCTTTTATAAAAACACATTCTGAAATTGAACACCTTTTCCTAGGTATGGGAATTATCCGTAATTTAACAATTTTATGGAAATATGGCCATATTCCTTAGAAAAAAAGAAAGTCAGGGCATTTTTCTGGCCCTTTTCTTTTTTTGGCGGAGCTTTTTATAAAGGGCTTTTTAAAGAAAAATTGATGAGGCCCGAACCCTTCTTTTTTTGGGCGGAGCTTTTTTAATAAGGGCCCCGTAAAAAAAAAGGATTTTTATGCGCTCTTTTCTTATTAAAAGGAGGGCCCAATATAGATAAGAGGCCCGAACTTTTCTCTTATTAAAAGGAAGGTAAAAAACGGAACGGGGTTTTTTAAAAAGGGCGCAGCCTTTTTAAAAAAGCGGAGCGAGGGCTTTTTAAAGAAATATTTAAGAGGCCCTTTTCAAAAAACCTCACGTAGCCTGAACGGGGTTCGGGTTACACCTTCTTTAAAAAACCCCGTTCGGGTTGCACCCCTGCCTAAAAAAAAGGGCTTTTGCCCTCTTTAAAAAGCGGAGCGAGGGCTTTTGCCCGAACCCGAGCGGAGCTCGGGCCTCTTAATTTTTATGGGCTCTTTTTCTTTTTAAAAGGAGGGTAAAACCCGAACCTGAACGGGGTTCAGGCCTTTTAAAAATTTCGGGCCCCGTCTTCTTCTTTTTTTTGGAAGAGATAAGGGCTTTTGCCCGAGCGAAGCTCGGGTGTAACCCGAACCTGAACGGAGTTCAGGCCTTTTTAATATTGTGGGCCCCGTCCAAAAAAGAAAAAGGGCTTTTGCCTGAGCTCCGCTCAGGTGCAACCCTTTTTAAAAAACCCCGTCCAAAAAAGAGAAAGGGCTTTTGCCTGAGCTCCGCTTTTTAAATAAAGTGTAACCCCAACCCCGTTCGGGACCATTTTTAAAAAAATGGGAACCTTAAAAAAGTTTTTTATTTAAAAAAAGCGCAGAGGAGGTCTTAGATAAAAACTCTCAGAAAGGGCCAAAATTCTTTTCTAGAGCCCTTTTTTTTGAAAAAAGAGTAAAACCCTATTGTGAGAGAAAAAAACCCTCAGGAAGATTTTAAATTGGCTTCTAAAGTTCTTTTTTAGAAAAGGTCATAATCCTTAAAAAAGAAGTCCCAAACGGGGTTTGGGTTGCACCCCTTATTCTCCCTTTTTGAATTCAAAAAAGGAAAAAGTACGACTTTGAAAAAAGAAAGAAAATAGTTTTTTATTTAGAAAAACTGCGAGGGTTTTTATCTAAAACTCTCAGAAAGGGCCAAATTTTGCTTCTAGAGCTCTTTTTTTGTAAAAAGTTGAATCCCCTAGAATGAGAGAAATAAAGCCCTTCAAAAGGGCTTTATTTAGCTAATAAGGTTGCTTTTTGAATTTAGAGGGCCTTTTTTCTTCTTAAAAGGAGCGAAAGCCTCTTAATTATATAAGCCTTGTTGTGTAAAGAAAAAAGAAAATTTTTGGATTCGGGTTGCACCCCTTTCTTATTTTGAACTAATAGAAAAACCCCTTTTTTTGGGGCTTTTTTTGGACTAAAAAAGCCCCCTTTTTTTGGGCTTTTTTGGGCTTTTTTTAGGGTTTTTTGAACTCAAAAACCCTCTTTTTTGGGCTTTTTTGAGTTCAAAAAAGCCTCTTTTTTTGGGCTTTTTTTGAACTAGAAAACCTTTTTTTGGGCTTTTTTTGGGCTTTTTTAAACTAAAAAACCCTCTTTTTTTGAGCTTTTTTTAGGCTTTTTTGGACTAAAAAAACCCCCCTTTTTTTGGGCTTTTTTGGGCTTTTTTTAGTCCAAAACTCTGACTAATACATCCTTTTAAGTTTTTAGTTTTAAAAGCCCCTTGCGAGTTTTTTTCTTTATAAAAGGTCTTATGACCTTTAAAAAAGGGTATTTATGAACTAGAAAAAAATATTTTTTTTTGTAAAGAAAGATTTTGTTGTATTGAAAAATCTAAATATTTGACTTTAACAGAAAAAAAGTTTAATATTCTTTTAAAAAAATCTTTTTTTAAAAATCTAAATATTTTACTTTCATAAAAGAAAAGTTTAGAATTCTTTAAAATAAAAAATTAAGGACCGGAAAATTAAGTGGTCGTTCTGGACTGAAAATAGCGGGGAAGGGGCTGTTTTTAAGCTAGGCAACAAATCGCCTTTTTTTTAGCCGTTGTCTAGCTAAAAAGTTGCTAAAGAAGTTTTATTTAACTTTCTTATAAAGCAAAAAAAAAAGGTATAAGTAAAAATGATAAAAAAAAGAGCTAACTTTTTCTTTTCTTTAAATTTAGAGAAAATAGCGCAGGAGCCATACGTTTAGGACCCAAATTTTTCACGGGGGCCCTTTTTACAAAGCACTGCCCAAAAAGAAAAAGGGTTCTTATCGGAGCACTCCTTGAGTTTGGGCAGGGTCCCTCGCTCCGCTTTCTTTTTATTTAAAAGAAAATTTCTTTCTTTAAAAGAAAGTCTCTTTATTTAAAAGAAATTCTCTCAATGAAAAAAGCCTTTTATAAGAAAAAATGTGCGTTTTTAAGGCCCCCTTTTTTCTTTTTTAAATTCGAAGAGGGGAAAAAACGGCTTTTGCCTGAGCGGAGCTCAGGTGCAATCCCAACCCTGTTCGGGAACTTTTTCTTTTTTGAATAAATTACGACCTTTTTTAAAAAAAGAGCTCTAGTAGCTAAATTTAGCCCTTCCTGAGGGTCTTTTCTTTTTATAATAGATTTTATCTTTTTCTAAAATAAAGAGCTCTACAAGCAAATTTGAGCCCTTCCATTTTTTTTTTAAGAAGTGGGCCTTTAAAATTATSMKGCCCGAGCTMCGYGAGGGCCCCTGCCCGAGCTACGTGAGGGCCCCTGCCCGAGCTACGTGAGGGCCCCTGCCCGAGCTACGTGAGGGCCCCTGCCCGAGCTACGTGAGGGCCCCTGCCCGAGCTACGTGAGGGCCCCTGCCCGAGCTACGTGAGGGTTTTTAGTTAAAAACAGAACAGGGTTCCCGCTGTGTCCTCTCTGCGCTTTTTCTAAATAAAAAGGTTTTTGAAAAAACCAGCTCTAGAAGCCAAATTTAGCCCTTCCTGAGGGGTTTTTCTCTCATGATAGATTCTCTTCTTTTTCTCAAAAAGAGTGCTCTAGAAGAGAATTTTAGCCCTTTCTGAGACTTTTGAGAGAAAACCGGAACAGGGTTCCGGCTGCGCCCCGACAATAAAGAAAAAGGGCTTTTGCCTGAGCTCCGCTCAGGTGCAACCCGAACCTTTTTGAATTCAAAAAAAAAACAAAGCGTCCCTTGCTGGGCTTGCATTTTTTGACTTTTAAATAAATGAGTTTTTTTCTATAGTATGAAAAACTTTTCATTAGGTTTTTCTTTTTACCTTTTAGAATAGTTTTGGCTTTGCAAAAACGTTTAAATTTCTTCTAAATTCAAAGATTTTTAAGAAAACCTAAACAACAAAAAAATGAGCTTTTTCTTTTGAATTCAAAGCATATTTGGCTATGACAAAATGTTTTTTCTAAATTCAAAGATTTTAAGAAAAGGGAAACAACAAAATTTGCTTAATTTTCTTTTCTATATTAAAATCATTTTAAGAGAATTTTCTTTTTTCTTTTTCTTTTGGAAAAAGTTTTGTCTCCCGTTTTTACTTATCTTTTTTTATTCTAATAAGTAAGAACTCTCTTTTTCTTATAAATTGTGCTCTTTCTTTTTCTTTTGCCCAAAATTTTTTCTCTTCCATTTTTCTGGCCCGAATTTTTTTCTGCGCCAAAAAAGAGAAAAAGCCACCCCCAACCCCCGAACGGAGTTCGGGCAGTGGCCCTTTGCTTTTTTATCTGGTAACCGGCAGTTCTTTGTTACGTGGTTGGATGTTCATGATATATTAACTGACAAATCACCGTTGTCATATAAACGGTGGCCTAGTAACTGGTAGTTTTTTTATACTTCGGTGAACGGTAAAGTTTGCTCTAGAGTACGAACAAGAAGGGGACCTTTGCGAAAAGTTCAAAAAAGAGCTCTCTTTATTAAAAGACCCTTTAAGTATTGTAGAGAGAAGCTGGTTTTCCTCGTTTAATAAACAAAACAAGGAGTGTGAAAACCAGCACCCACGTGTTTTTAGAACTTATTAAATAAGTTCTAAAAACACAAAAAAAATTCTGCAGAAAAAGGGACAAATTTAAATTGAAAAAAAGTCCCCCCCTTTTTATTTTTACAAGAAGAAAAGGGGGACCTTCAAATTTCAAAAAAAATTTTGAACTCCTTCTGAAAAAAAGAGGTGGTCTTCTTTTTCTTTTTTTTTGGGCGGAGCTTTTTAAAAAGACCTCTTAATTTTTATGGGCTCTTTTTATATAAAAGAAGGGCCGGAACTAGTGAAAAGGGCCGAACGGAGCTTTTTAAAAAGGGTTGCACCCTCTTTAAAAAGCAAAGTTCGGGCAAAAGCCCTTTTCCGTAATAAAAAAGAAGAAGGGCTTTTTTAAAAGCGAGGGCTTTTTAAAGAAAGATTTAAGAGGCCCGAACATTTTTCTTTTCCAAAAAAAGAAGAAGGCGGAGCTCGGGTTCAGGTTACAACCTTTTTATTTTCAGAGATATTCGAACTTGGTTCTTAGTTTTAGTTAAAAAAAAAAAGAAAATGGAGAAATGTTTATGCTTATTTTGTGGATTTTTGTGATTGTTATTGCAGATTTAATTATTGAAGGTATTCAACGATTAGAAAGGGGCGAAAACCCAATACCGGCTGAATACACATTTGTAAAAGGTGAAGAGCGTAAAATTAAGTTCCCGCGTCACCGACCTTTTGATAATAAGCATTGCGCGATTGTAGAGCACGTAGGCGTTTTTGAAATCAGTGGTCAGAGTGTTCAGTTACCGTACGCTCGTCCAAACAAAGAGTTTGATAGATTATGCGATCTTGAAAGACTCGTAAAGGAAAATAAAGTAAACGAATTAAATAAACAACAAATGGAAGAAGAATTCCTTGAAGAGCTACGAAAAAAAGAAAAAGCTAACCAAGGGGCTGAGGACCCAGAAACTCAACAAAAGCCTTCAGGTTCTGAAAAAACAAAAAAGGGTGAAAAAGAACCTACTTATTTTCAGAAAGTAAAAGGTTTTGGAAAAACAGAAATGAAAGAAATAAAAAACCCTAACTTCAGTGAAAATGAGTACCATTCAAAAATCATGAATTATGAACGTGACGAAAAGAGAAAAAAATCTCTTATTTTAATCGAACATGCCTTAGCCGCAGAACGAATTAAGCAAGCACATTGTAATTCGAAAAGGAAAAAAAACCTAACACTCCCTTACTGGGAAAACGCTTTACAAAAAAAGCTCGCAAAGTTAGAGCAACAAAAGAATAAAAAAATAAGAGCACTCGAAAAGTGTTATGAAAAACTAAATGATTTTTGTAAAAGAAAATTAGCTCGTATTGAGGCCATCATCAAAAAAGATGAGGCGGCTGCAATTGCTTTTATTCCTATTCCTAGATCACGAAAAGAAACTCGTATAGCTGGCGAAAACTAAAACAAAGCTTCTGTTTTGTTTTTTCCTGCTGAAATGTTTTTTTTTAATTCTTACTTTTAAAAAATCTTTTTTTTCTTTGTTCTTTTTTTTTCTTTGAATGGGTTTTCTAGTTTGCTGGGTTTGCAAATTGCCCTTTTGGTTTTTGTCTTCATCGTTACCTTTCTATGCTTCCATGGTTTTCTAGTTTGCTGGTCAAAGCTCTTACCCGAACTTCGTTCGGGCAAAAGCCTTTTCTTTTTATGGTTTCCTGGTTTTCTAGTTTTATGGGGAAGGGGTGCACCCCTTCCCCATAAAAAAGAAGAAAACAGGGTTTTTGAAAAAGGGTTCCACCCCCCCCTTTTCTTCTTTTAAAAAGGGGTGGTATTTCTCTTTGAAAAAAAAGAAGGCAGGGCGCGAAAATTTTAAGAAGTCTGAACTCCGCTTTCTTCTTTTTTTTTGACAAAGAAAGGAGAAAGGGCGCAGCCTTTTTTAAAAACCCCGTTCCGGTTTGTACCCTCTTCTATGAAGAAAAAAGAGCCCATAAAAATCCTTTTTTTTTCAAGAGGTGCTTTATAAAAAGCACCGCTTTTTTATTTTTTTAATAGAGAAAGGGTGCAACCTGAATATTTTTCTTTTCTGGGCCAAAAAAGAAAAAGGGTACAACCCGAACCACCGTTTGAGCCTTTCATTTTTTGGCCGGAACCTTATAAATTTTTTGGTTCCGGTTTTTACCCTCCATTTAAAAAAAGAGCTCGGGCCTCTTAAATATTTTGGGCCCTCCATTTCAAAAAGAGCTCGGGCCTCTTAAAGAATTCGGGCCCTCCATTTTATAAATAAAAAAGAGCTCGGGCCTCTTAAATATTTCGGGCCCTCGTTTATAATTAAGAAAAAGGTTTGGGCCTCTTCAATTTTTCTTTAAAAAGCCCTCGCTCCGCCCAAAAATAAGAAAGGTTCAGGCCTCTTCAAAATTTGTTTAAAAAGCCCTCGTTCCGCTCAAGAAAAGAAGGGCGTAGTCGGAACCCTGTTCCGGTTTTTACCCTCACGTAGCTCGGGCCTCTTAAATATTTTAAGTCTTCGCACCACCCAAAAAAAAAAGGGTTCTTACCCTCACGTAGCCCTTTTCTTTTTTTTTTAGGCAGAGGCCCTCGCTTTTAAAAAAGCCCTTTTTTTTTTTGGACGGGGCCCTCAAAAATTAAGAGGCCTGAACCCCGTTCAGGTTCGGGTTGCACCTGAGCTCCGCTCAGGCAAAAGCCCTTTTCTTTTCCTAAAAAAGAAGAAGGCGGGGTTTGGGTTGCACGCTTTTCTTTTTTTTTAGGCAGAGGCTCTCTTTTTCTTTAAAAAGGAGGCTATAAAAATCCTTTTTTTGAAGGGGCCCGAGCTTCGCCCAAAAAGATTATGGGCCATTGCCCTTTATAAAAAGCTCCGCCTTTCTTCTTTTGCAGAAGAAGGGCCCTCAAAAAGCCTTTTTTGAAGAGGGCCCTTATTAAAAAACTCCGGCAAAAAAAAAGGCCCTAAAAAGACTTTTTTTAAAGGGCCTGAGCACAGCTCAAAAAACAAAAATTTGGGGGCGGGGCGAGAGCCGCGCCCTTGTTGGAAGAGAAAACGTTTTGACTCTCCTTTTTTCTTAAAAAGCAGCCCATAAAAAATTCAGAGGCCCTTTTTAAAAAGCACTGCCCAAAAAAGAAAAAGGTTTGGGCAGGGGCTCACGCTCTGCCTTTGTTTGAAAGAAAAAAGGGCGCAGCCTTTTTTTAAAACCCCGTTCCGGTTTTTACCTGAGCATCGCTCAAAAAAGAAAATGGTTTGCTTAGGGGTCCTAGCTCCGCCTTCTGGGCATTTTCTAAGTAAAAAGGTTTTGAAAAAACCAGCTCTATTAGCTAAATAAAGCCTTTCCTGATAGTTTTTTTTCTCAAATGCTAGATTCTACCTTTTTCAAAAAAAAAAGAGCCCTTTCTCTTTTTTGGACGGGGCCTTAGCCTGAACTCCGTTCAGGTTCGGGTTACACCCTTTTTCTTTTTTGTCGGGACCCGAAATATTTAAAAGGCCTGAACAGAGTTCAGGTTCAGATCTTACTCCTCTCTCTTTTAAAAAAGAGCAAATTTTGGCCCTTCCTTTTTTTTTAAGGGGGCGCAGCCGGAACCGTGTTCCGGTTTTTAGATAAAACTTTCTCTGCACTTTTTTCGAAACAAAAAAAGTTTTTAAGAAAAAATGTGCGTTTTTAAGGCCCCTTTCATACAGAAGAAAGGGGGCCTTATTCTTTTTTTGAATGGATTCTGAACTTTTTTCAAAAACTAGCTCTATTAGCTAAATAAAGCTCTTCCTGAGATTTTTTTTCTTTTATGATAGATTTTATCTTTTTTTAAAAAGAAGGGCCCGAACGGGGTTCGGGTTGCACCCGAGCAGAGCTCGGGCAAAAGCCCTTTTCTTATTTTGGCGGGGCCATAGCCTGAACCCCGTTCAGGTTCGGGTGCACCCGAGCTCCGCTCGGGCAAAAGCCCTTTCTCTTTTTTGGCGGGGCCGTAGCCTGAACCCCGTTCAGGTTCGGGTCTTACTCCTCTCTTTTTTAAAAAAGAGCAAATTTTAGCCCTTCCATTTTTTGTGGAAGAAGGGGGTGCAGCCTTTATTAAAAACCCTGTTCCGGTTTTGAGAGAAAACCTTCTCCTTGCTTTTTGAAAACAAAGTTTTTTAAAAAGGCACTTTTTTCTTCAAAAAAGAAAAGAGCAAACCTTGTTTAAATTAGAAAAGGCCACTGCCCTCGCTCCGGTTTTGAAAAAGGGCGCAGCCTTTTTTCAAAACCCCATTTTGGTTTCTACCCTCACGAAGTTCGGGCAAAGGCCCTCCTTTTATTGAGAAAAGAGCCCATAAAAATTAAGAGGCCCGAGCTCTTTTTTTTTTTTAAAGGAGGGTTCGGGCCTCTTAAATATTTCGGGCCCTCCTTTTAATAAGAAAAGAGACATTGCCTAAAAAAAAAGAAGAAGGCTCTGCCCAAAAAAGAAAAAGGTTCGGGCCTCTTCATTTTTCTTTAAAAAGCCCTCGCTCCGCTTTTTATAAAGGGCAAAGGCCCTTCTCCTCTTTATTTGTAAAAAAGGCAAAAAAAAGAAGAAGGCGGAACGTTCTTTTTTTTCTTTTTTTCGGCCAAGTCTTATGCTTTTCCTTAGAACTTTTTAGTAAAAGAGTAAAAAAGAAGTTATGAATCTTTATTTTCTCTTTAAAAATTACTTTTTTTCTTTTTTTCTTTGTTAGAAAGCAGAGTGAGCTTTGACTCTTTTTTTTCTTATTTAAAAAAAGAAAAGAATAGAAATAAAAGATTTTTATTCAAAAAAGTCTTTTAAAAGCTAAATTTTGCTGATAGAGCTTTTTTTCTTAATAAAAAAGACTCTAATTTTTTAGATTTCAAAAAAGGGTAAGACTTTTTTTTAACCCTGGCGGAGCTTTTTATAAAAGGCAGGGGGTTCTCTTTCTTTGAATTCAAAAAAGAGCTTTTTCTAAAGGGTTAGGGGCACTTTTCCCTTTTTTTGTCTAAAAAGTCTGAAAAAGTGTTTCAAAAAGAAATACTTTCAAAAAGAAAGAAAATGTTGTGAAATAAAAAAACAAGAGCAAGATCTTTAGCTCAAAAATTGGTTTCTAAGAAGTATTCAAGAAAGGTTCGAAACAAAAAAAGAGTTCAAAAAGTGTAAAAAAGGGCGAAAGACCCAAAAAGGGGGGTCAAAAGGGGCGAGAGCCCTGAAAGGGGCAAAAAAGGGTTTCAAAAGGGGCGAAAGCCCCAAAAGGGGCAAAAAAGGGCGAAAGCCCCGAAAGGGCTAAAAAAGGTGGTCCCCAGTGCTAAAGGCCTCAAAACCCTCAACGCTGGCTGTCCCCACAGCTGGTGTTTCAAAATGGGTTAAATAAAAAAGCAAAGTCAAAGAGCAAGCCAGCGTAAGGGGACTCCGACGAACTTGCAGCTTTGTGGCTTTAAAAAAAGAGATTTTAAAAAAGTAAAAGAATTCTTAAAAAGGGAGAGGTTTTTTATCAAAAATGTTTTCTTTTCTTTTTATAAAAAAAGGTTTTTCGCATTCAAAATAAGCTTTTCTTGTGTTTTTTAACGTTAACATGTTTTTTTCTTTTTATAAAAAATTGACTCTATTCGACAAAGAGAAAAAAATAGGATACAATACTCTAAAATTCTCTAGTTAAAAAACTCATTTTAAATTTTGTTGTGAGTTTTTTGTGTTTTAAAGTGCGTTTTTAGTTTTTTTTCTTTAAAGAGGGTTTCTAGGGGTTCAAAAAGAAAGGGGGTTCAAAACCAGGTGTTTAAAAAGAAGTCCCTGTTTTGAAACACTTTTCTTTTTTCAAAAAAAAAGATTAGAATTTCAAATAGATTTTTCATTTCTTTTTTTTACAATTTGTAACTCCATCGTTCATTTAAAATGATTTCAGATCTCATAATATTTCTAAAACAGGCTTACGGTAGAATTTTTCATACTAGTCTTTTTCTTGTTTTTTCCATCGAAGCGTTTTATTTGCAGAATTCTTCTTTCATTATTACAAATGTATCCGTAGGTTACCCCGTTACATTTTGTATTGTCCGTTACACGACTTCAAGTTATTGTGTTACGGGCTGTTTGATAAAGAAGACCTTATGATTAGGACTCAACTGTGGTTTTACACCATCAAACCTTAATCAAGGTACATTACAAATAAAACCAGCCTTTCGTGATGAAAAACGGTTTCACCAAATGTTTTGTATTATGAAGGGTCAACTAGTATTATTGTTTCTAATTTTTTTATGTCTAAAGGTTTTAAAAATACTTCAAAAATTACTGAAAACAGGGTAGATGCTTTAATTGAATCTAGAATTTCTGCTTTTGACGGGGGTGCCCCTCCAAAAGCGAAAATTGTTCCGTTTGATGATGATATAGGACCTCTTGACATTGAGTCGACTCATCAGTTTCTTTTATTAAAAAGAAACAATAGATTAAATTTTGTATTTCCAAACTTTCAAGTTCTTTTATTGACTGTATTCACTGGTTGCTTTTTTTTTGACCAATCTTTTTCATTTTTATTTAGTGGTTTACAATACAATGTACTGTATTGGTTCATGTACGATTATAGGCTGTCTGACAGCTATCATCGCATTTACCCAGTTCACATTGGTTTTATTCGAAAAAAAGGGAAAAAAGAAAAATTTCTCAAAGAAAAAGAAAGTTTAAAAGAAGAAAAGAAAAGTTTGTTAAAAAAAGAGAAGAAACTAAAAAAAGAAAAAGAGCTTCTTATGAAACTAATACAAGAAAAGGAAAAAGAATTACAAAACAATCCTTTCAACTTTTTAGTCAGCTTTTTTTTCAATTTTCGATTAACTTTAAACTTTTTATTTTTGGGTTCTCTTTTTTTTGAAACTTCAACAGAATATCCTGTGGAATTTTCAAATTACCTTTACGAACTCTATGAAAGAATGTTTTTTTCATTCATTAGTCCTGCATACGCAATTCATTATCTCAAAAATGGCACTTCTGCACTGGAACTTGGTTTAAAATATCAAACAAAACAGTCAGAAATTTCATTTTATTTTGAAAACAGAAAAGACTTTCAGTCTTGTGTTAGTTTTCTAGAAAATGAACTTTCTAAAAATTCAGCCCTAAAAACAAAGACTCACATTTGTATAAAAAACAAAAGATTTTTTGGTTTTTTCTATGAAAAAGAAGGAATTTTTTTTTCGAATGCAAAAAATGGAAAAAACTTTTTTCTTTTTTCGTTTCAAAATGAAGATTGTTTTCATAAATGGGGCACTAAAGTCATTCTGTTTGCTAAAAAAAAGAACCTAGAATTTGGCAAACATTACAATTGTTACCATTTTCATATGAAAATAACAACAATGGGCTTCGCCTCTTACAAACGCGAAGATATTGTTCAAAAAATCAGAGATTATGTGACTGTTTTCAAAAAAATGGCCGAACCAACTCGTTATTTAGTTGCTGATTTCTGGGGAGAATCAAGAAGTTCGATGGTATTGACTAGCAACGGGGACCCTAATCTCCATATAGAATGCAAATTCTTACCCAAATTTTTGTCTGGTAAAAAATATGGGCTTTCTTGTGACTATTTGTTAGAGAAAAAATTAGCAAACTTCTTGTTTCAAGATGTTTATGATTTAATTATCTCGTCAAAAACAAGAAAGATAGGGAAAAAAGAATTGAAAAAAGCTTTTCAAAACGCTTTCATAAAAACTCATTCGGAAACATCTCACTTGTTTTTAAATGTAGGTTTGATGCAACATTTAACTATGCTTTGGCAATTCGGTCTTTTATCTTAAAGAGAAAACAAAGTACGGTGTTTTCTTTTGGCCTGTGCTTTGCTCAGGCCAAGCCCCAACCCCGTTCCTGATTTTACCCTCCATTTAAAAAAGAGCTCGGGCCTCTTAAAGAATTCGGGCCCTCCTTTAAAAAAAAAAGAGCTCTTTAAAAAGGCCTCTTAAATATTTCTGGCCCTCCTTTTAATAAGAGAAGAGCCCATTAAAATCCTTTTTTTTTTTACGGGGGCCCGAGCTCCTTTCTAATTAAAAGGAGGGCCCCTGCCTAAAAAAAAAGAAAAGGGCTACGTGAGGGTTTTTTAAAAAGGGACTATTAAATACTTCGGGCCCTCGCTCCGCCCAAAAAAGAAAAATTATCGAGCCTCTTTAATATTTCTATAAAAAGCCCTCGCTGTGCTTTTTAAAAAGGGCAAAAGCCCTCCTTTTGAATTCAAAAAGAGCCCATTCAAATCCTTTTATTGAAGTGGCCCTTAATAAAAAGCTCTACCCAAAAAGAAGAAAGCTTCGGGCCTCTTAAAAAATTCTTTAAAAAGCCCTTTGAAAAAGCTCCGCCTTTTTATTCGGGTTACACCCTTTTTTTTTAGGCAGAGGCCCTCCTTTTTTTTTTAAAACAGCCCATAAAAATCCTATTGTTGAAGGGGGCCCTTTATAAAAAGCATCGCCTTTCTTCTTTTTTGCAGAAGAAGGGCCCTCAAAAAGCCTTTTTTTGGAGGGCCCCAAGCTCCGCCGAAAAATATTAAGGGCCCTAAGAATCTAAAAAGCCTGAGCTCCGCCCAAAAAAAATTAAGGACCCTTCCCTTTCTTAAAAGCTCCGCGAGAGCTCCTGCTAAAAAAAAGGGTTAAACCCGAACCTGAACCCGAGCCTGAACGAAGTTCAGACCTCTTCAATTTTTCGGGCCTTTTTCTTTTCCAAAAAAAGAAGAAGGCGGAGCGAGGGCCTCTGCCCTTTTTCAAAAACTCTCCTTTTTCTTTGAAAAGAAGCCCTTTCTCTTTATTGGACTGAACCCCGTTCAGGTTCGGGTTACACCTGAGCTCCGCTCAGGCAAAAGCCCTTTTCTAATTTTGGCGGGATGCAACCCTTTGAAAAAACCCCGCCTTCTTTTTTACGGAGAAGGGCCTTTCAAGTTTTTGGCCTGAACCCCCGTTCCGGTTCGGGTTACAACCTTTTCTCTTCCAAAAAAAGAAGAAGGCGGGGCCCGAAATATTTAAAAAGCTTGAACCCCGTTCAGGTTCGAGTTACACTTTTTTCTAATTTTGGCGTGGCCTTTCAAAATTTTTGGCCTGAACGGAGTTCAGGTTGGGGTTGCACCCTTTTTTTTTTAGGCAGGGGACCTCGCTCCGCCCAATAAAAAAGCGCCTCTTCAATTTTTTGGGCCTTTTTCTTTTTAGGGCGGAGCTTTTGAATAAGGGTCCCCGTAAAAAAAAGAATTTTTATGGGCTCTTTTCTTATTCAAAGGAGAGTAATAACCTCTTTGGGTACTTTTTTTTCAAAAAATCACTCTAGAAGCAATTTTTAGCCCTTTTTTCAATAACTCGCTCTAGAAGCTAAATTTAGCTTTTTCTGAGGTTCCCGTAGGGGACTTTTATGATAGATTCTCTCTTTTTCTTCAAAAACTCGCTCTAGAAAAGAACTTTAACCCTTTCTGAGGGTTTTTAGATAATCAACCGGAACAGGGTTCCGGCTGGGCCCTCTCTGCTTTTTTCTAAAGAAAAAAAGTTTTTTAAGTTTCCCCTTTTTTGAAAATGAAAAAAGGTCCCGAACGGAGTTCGTGTTGCACCCCTTATTCTTCTGTTAAAAAAACTATTTTGTTTTTTTACAGAAAAAATCTTTTTTTAGGGGATTCAGAGCTTTTTTCAAAAAAGGGCTCTAGAAGCCAAATTGAGTCCTTCCAGAGGTTTTTTCTCTTATGATAGGGATTCCTCTCTTTTTCTAAAAAAGAGTGCTCTAAAAGCCAAATTTAGCTCTTTCTGAGGGTTTTTAGATGAACGACCCGAACGAAGTTCGGGCAGGGGCCCTCACCTTCGAATTTTTTTGGCTAATTTTTTTGGTTCGGGCAGGGGCCCTCTCTGCTTTTTTCTAAATAAAAATATTCTTTCTTTAAAAAAATTGAATTTTAAAGAAAGCCTTTTCACTTTTTTCTTTAAAAACACGCTCTAAAAGCAAATTTTAGCTCTTTCTGAAAGTTTTTAGATAAAAACTGGAACAGGGTTCCGGCTGCGCCCTTTTCTGCTCTTTTCCAAAGAAAAGCTTTTTAAAAAGAAGAGCCTTTTTAATAGAAATGCATTTATTAAAAAATGTCCTCTTTTTTGAATATGCTTTTTTTTGCTCTTTAAAAGCAAAATCTCTTTTTTGAATAGATTAGGACTTTTGAAAAAAGTGACTTTTAGAAGCAAATATTAACTCTTTTTAAGGGTTTATCTAAAAACTGGAACAGAGTCCCGGCAGGGCCCCTCTACATGTTTTTTTAAAGAAAATTTTTTTTAGATAATAGCCTTATAAGTTCAAACAAAAGAGCATTTATAAAGAAAAAATCTTCGTTTATAAGCTCTTTGCATGCCTTTTTTGTTTTTTGAATGTATTTGACCTTTTTTCAAAAAAAATGGCCCGAACGGGGTTTTTTCAAAGGGTTGCACCCTCTTTAAAAAGCAGAGCTCGGGCAAAAGCCCGAACAGGGTTCGGGTTGCACCTGAGCTCCGCTCAGGCAAAAACCCTTTTCTTTTTTTGGCGGGGTCCGAAATCTTTAAAAGGCCTGAACCCCGTTCCGGTTCGGGTGCAACCGAGCGGAGCTCAGGCAAAAACCGGAACGGGGTTTTGAAAAAAGGCTGCGCCCTTTTTTCTTTTGGCGTGGCCATAGCCTGAACCCCGTTCAGGTTCTGGTCTTACTCCTCTCTTTTTTAAAAGGAAGCAAAATTTAACCCTTCCATTTTTGTGGAAGAAGGGAGCGCAGCTTTTTTTAAAGAAAAAAAGTTCGTCTTGAAAAAAGAGCTCTGCCCAAAAAAGAGAATAGGCACAGCCGAAACCCTGTTCCGGTTTTGACTCTCATTCTTGTATTTAAAAAGGAGCCCTCAAAATCCTTTTTTTTTACCCGAGCATCACCCAAAAAAGAAAATGTTCGGGCAGGGGCCCTCGCTCCAACTTCTTCTTTTTTCCTTTTTTTACAAAGAAAGGGGAAAAGGGTTCTTACCAGAGCACCGCCCAAAAAAAAGAAAGGTTTGGGCAGGGCCCGATAAATTTAAGAGGTCCCGCCTTCTTGTTTTTTACAAAAAAAGGGTTCTTATCAGAGAACCGCCTTTTTAAGAAAGAGAGGGTGCAGCCCTTTGAAAAAACCCCGTTCCGGTTTTGACGCAAGAGAAGAGCTTCGCAAATAAGAAGGGCGCAGCCTTTTTTAAAAACCCCGTTCCGGTTTCTACCTGAGCTTCGCCTTTTAAATATAAAAAAGGGTGCAGCCAAAATCCCGTTCCGGTTTCTATGCGAGCCCCGCCTTCTTCTTTTTTTTGGAAAAGAAAAAGGCCAAAAAATCTAAAGAGATATTCTTTTATTCAGGAAAAAAGGGCCTTTATGAAAGTTTTGGTTTTTGCCCGTTTTTTGAAGAAAGAATCGAAACATAAGCATCTTAGTGTTTTTTTTGCTAGTAAACTTTTTCTTTGTAGAATTCATGAATTCTACAAGCAAAAGAAAGACCCTTCTGATTTGAGTCTTTTAAATAAAAGCTTCTCTTTTGTTTCTGTATAAAAAAGAAGTCCTTGCGATTTTGGGCCTTTTTTTTGAAAAGAGTCTGACCTTTTTCTTCAAAAACTAGCTCTAGAAGTAAAATTTGGCTCTTTCCTTTTTGTGAAAAAGGGCTTTTTTTCTTTTATGCTAGATTCTTTCTTTTTCTCAAAAACTCGCTCTAGAAAAGAATTTTAGCTCTTCCATTTTTTGTGGAAGAAGGGGGCGCAGCTGGAAGCCTGTTCCGGTTTTTATCTCAACCCGAACGAGGTGAGGGCAGGGGCCCTCACCTTCTAATTTTTTGGTTCGTGCAGGGGCCCTCCTTTGCGTTTTTTTCTAAATAAAAAACTTTTTAACAAAAAATCTTTTTTTATAAGCTAAAAGAAAAAATCTCTTCTTTAAGTCCCCTTCGGGGGACCTTTTAAAAAGCAAAGTCTTTATCTTTTTTTGAAATAGATTAAGACCTTTTCTAAAAAAAGGTGCTCTAGAAGCAAATTTTAGCCTTTCCATTTTTTTTGAAAAAAGGGGGGTGCAACCCGAACCAGAATGGAGTTCAGGCCAAAAATGTTGAAAAGTCCGAACGGGGTTCGGACTTTTGCTAGAGCTCCGCTCGGGTAAGACCCGAACCTGAACGGGGTTCTAGCTATGGCCCCGCCAAAAAAGAAAAGGGTGTAACCCGAACCCCGTTCGGGCTACGTGAGGGTTTTTGAAAAAGGGCCTCTTCCAATTTTTGGGCCCTCGCTCCGCTTTTTATAAAGGGCAGAGGCCCTCGCTCCACCCAAAAAAGAAAAGGGTCTCTTCAATTTTTGGGCTCAAGCTTCGCTTTTTTCTTTTTTACAGAAAAAGGTTTGGTTGAAAAGCCCTGCAAAAGGCCTTTTTGAAAAGATTATGCACTTTTCAAAAGAAAATAGCACTCGAAACAAGTTTTAGTCCTTCCATTTTTTTTGTGAAAGAAAGAGAGGCTTTTAGATAAGAACTTCTTCTTTGTTTTTACAAAATAAAAATATTCTTTTTTTAAAATGTTGATTTTTATAGAAAAGCCTGTTCATATCAAAGAAAAAGCTTTTAAAACGAAAAAATTTTCGTTTTAAAAGGCTTTTCTGAGGACTTTTTCTTTTTTGAATAGATTCTGACCTTTTTCTGAAAAAAAGAGCTCTAGAAAAGAATTTTAGCCCTTCCATTTTTTGTGGAAGAAGGGGGCGCAACCAGAACCCTGTTCCGGTTTTTTGAGAAGAACTTTTCTCTGCTTTTTTTGAAATAATAAAAATTTTTTTAGAAAGAGAATAGCCTTTTTCTAATGAAAAATCTTCGTTTACAAGCTTTTTTGCTTTTGTGGGCCTTTTTTTTGAATAGATTCTGATCTTTTAAAAAGAAAAAGAGCTTTCTAAGCAAATTTGGGTTTTTTGAGATTTTTAGATAGGAAGCTTTTTTTGCTTTTTTTATTTAAAAGTCTTTCAATGGTGTTTTATTCTTAAAAAGGAATGCCGCGCCTTTTTTCTAAAAAGGGATGCTGCGCCTTTTTTCTAAAAAGCCTTTTTTGATTAGTTTTTCTTTTTTTTTGAAAATTTCCCCCACAACGGGTTGCACCCTTTTCAAAACAAAGGATTTTTCTGGGCTCTTTTCGAAATCAAAGAAGAAGGTACAAACCCTTATTTTGTCATAAAAGAAGAAGGGGGGAGCTTTTATAGAGAAAAAGAGTTTTAAAAAAAGTATCATCTGAACGGTGATGAAAGTAGCCTTTTTTCCTCTTTTTTGAAAACGCTTTTAAAATGGGTTTTTAAAATGGGCTTTTCTTTTTAAAGAAGGGTTTTGCCCTTTTCTCTTTTGGCCAGAGTTTTTCTCTTGCGTCAAAACCGGAACGGGGTTTTGAAAAAAGGCTGCACCCTTTTAAAAAGCGGAGCGAGGGCCCATAAAATTTATGAGGCCCGAACTCTTTTTTAAAAGGAGGGCCCGAATTCTTTAAGAGGCCCGAGCTCTTTTTGAAATGGAGGGCCCGAATTCTTTAAGAGGCCCGAGCTCTTTTTTAAATGGAGGGCCCGAATTCTTTAAGAGGCCCGAGCTCTTTTTTAAAAGGAGGGTAATAACCGGAACGGGGTTTTGAAAAAAGGCTGCGCCCTTTTTCTTTTTTGGGCGGAGCTCTTCTCTTGCGTAAGAACCGGAACGGGGTTCCGGTTGCGCCTGAGCGAAGCTCAGGTAAGAACCCTTTTTTATTTAGGCAAGGTTCGCTTTTTCCTTTTTTCTTCAAAAAGCTCTTTTTCAAAAACCTTTTTAGAAAAAAACAGATAGGAGGGCGCAGCCGGAACCCCGTTCCGGTTTTTCTAAAAACCCTCAGAAAGAATTATAATTTGCTTTTCGAACGATTTTTTTTAAAATAGAGCTTGTTAGTTTATTCTTCTAAATCAAAAAAAAGAGAACTGGTAGTCATCTGATTATCGGTTCGACTTCTTTTATCATTTTTTGTTTAGAATTTTTATCTATTGAATTCTCTTATCATAGAATTTTCAGGGTTAAACTTTTAAAATTCACTTTTTGAGATTTTCATCCTAGATCAGGGCTGTCTTTATTTATTTACTAACCAACGTTTTTCTTAAATCTCTAAATTTTTTTAGAATTTCAAAAAGCGTTGATAAATAAAGAGTTTTTATGATAACAGATATTTCTCTTTCTTTTTTTTCTTTTAAAGAGGGGGAACTTTTTTTGGGCTTTTTTGCTTTTGCTCCACAAAAGCTTTTTGGTTTCTTATCAAATGACCCAGGTCGTAACCCTGGGGAAAGAGAAAATTCTTTTTTTTAAAAAAAACTCTTTTTCTTTTTCAAAAAATGTTTTAGAATATTATATGCATTTTACTTTTTCTTTTTTTTTTAATTCGGGAGCTACGTCGTTTATTTAAAATGATTTCAGATCTGATAATATTTCAAAACAGGCTTAGGGTAGAATTTTTCATACTAGTCTTTTTCTTGTTTTTTCGAAAGAAATATTAGTTCGGATTGTTTCTTCTATCAGCGTCAATTTGATGTTTGACGGTCTGATAACCGTTATTGCTACAGAAGCAAATGTTACCGTGGATATACACCAACATACCCTAAGGTTGAAAATACGGAAAACTTCTTGTGTGCAAAAACCAGAACGGCGTTCGGGTAAGACCCGAGTTCCGTTTGGGCAAAAGCTCTTTTCTTTTTTTAGGCAGGGGCCCTCGCTCCGCCCAATAAAAAAGGCCTCTTCAATTTTTTGGGCCTTTTTCTTTTTCAAAAAAAGAAGAAGGCGGAACCAGGGCTTTTGACGGTCTCAATTCGAAAGAAAAAACAATCCAAAAAAGAGTGTTTCTTTACCTCAATGGTATTAAAACACTGCAGCTCGTTTTTAGCTTTTTTAAACCCAAAACTTTACCCAAAAAGATACCACTCACCCTTAAACTTCGAACAGGATATACCACTATGGAACTCACTCCTTTTTTTCTCAATGATTCAGTGTTTTTAATTTTCAATTCTAAAATCTTTGTTTTTATTTTTTTACAATTAAATTTTGAAGTTCTTATTCAAAATTTAACATTTGCTCTTAATAAAGAGCTTCATGGATCAGGCATCGTTGGTTTTCTTCTTATCTCTTTGTTTGATCCTTTTGGACCAATTTGGATCTGGCCTCTGGTACTGGTGTGGGTAAATCCCATTCCATTAAGCCTTTTGTCTTATTTTCTTCAAATTTATTCGAAATCTAAAGGAACGTTTTCTAAAAAGGTTAAAAAGACGAAAGTACAAGAAGAACTTGCAGAAATAAGGCAAGAAAAAGGGATTCCAGAATCCAAAGAAAAAGACGTTTCTTTGGAAGGAAAAAAACCAAACAAAGAAAAAAACGGGTACACTGTGTTCTCGTTCCCTCCTCTTTATTTTCAAACGGTTATTTACGCTGTTATTCGACAGACGTGCGTGAGTGTTTCTTACGAAAACACCGTAATTTCTCTTACTCAGACAAGAGAAAATTTCAAAATGCCTCTTGTTCAGAGTCAAGAAGCTTTGGAACTGGTTGAACCATCTGAAGTATTTGAAAACTCACAACAACTTAACGTTGTTGCTAACGTTAACCAGAACGTTGTCCCCGCTTCTTTTACACCGATTGAGATAGAACCTATCGATCAATCGGTTGTTGCGTTGGTGCCAAAAAAAGCAGTCCCCTCTTTTGAAGGAGAAGACCTTGGTGTCTACGAAATACCAGGACAAGCTATAAAGGACGCTTTAACAGAGTCCCATTTTCAACATAAAAGGCACGAAACTTGGTTCCCTAGGCATTTAAAATACAACCCCATTCTAGATGCAACGCGACCCTTTGCTAAACCAAAACAAACAATCGGATTGGGTGGGAAAAAACAAAAAAAACAGTTGTTGTCTGATGAAAACAACACCCTTTCTATCAGAAAAGAAAAACAAATAGTAGGGACTCCCAACTTTCTAGAAACGAATAGAGTCGCTCCTTCTCTCTCATTAGAAACTTCAAAAAAAGAAACTTCGGTGGTGCGTATGATTGAGTCTGGAGCTCCTTTAAAGGCTCTAAAAGAAAACAAGAATCTTTCTCTTGTTTCAAAGAAAGAAATAAACAATCCAAACTCCCAACGTTCACCAAAAGCAAAATCTGCTTTAAAGGTGCAAAAGGTAGAAAAAACCCCTTCCAATTCAGAAGGAAAACAAAAAAAATTAAGCTTTTTTCAAAAAAATGAGATTCTATTTAAAGAAGAAAAAATCATCCTGAAAAACGTTAATTTAACTCAGGACCAGATTCTAAGAAAAAAAGACATTTATTTAGTTGATTACGAAAAAATCAAAAACCAACTAAATGAAGAAAAAAATCTTTTAATAGAGAATATTCAAAATTCTTATTCAAAAAAACAGCTTTTGTCTCCTTATTGGACAAGAGCTCTGAATAATAAAGTCTTAAAAGTTAATAAGCAATTTGAAAAAAGAAAAGTAAACCTTGAAAAAGTTTACAATTCTTTATTTTCAATGTGTGAAAAAAGTTTAAAGAAAATAGAAAAAAAAGCAAGAAAAGGTAAAGCCTTTTCTTGAAAAGGAAAGAAAAAGTAAAGCCCTCTTAAAAAAGGTGCAACGCTTTTCTTTTTTTGTCAGGGCCCTCAAAAATTCTTTTATTTAGGGGGCCTTCGCTCCGCCCAAAAAAAGAAGGGCCCTCATAAATCCTTTTTAAGGGGGTCCGTGCTCCGCCCAAAAGAGAAAAAGGTTCGGGTCTTATTCCTCTAAAAAAAAAAAGAAACAAAATGTAGCCTTTAAAAAGGGCCAATGCCCTTCTTCAAAAGCTCCGCCCAAAAAGATTCTGGGCTCCTGCCTAAAAAAAGAAAAAGGCTACGTGAAGGTTTTTAGATAAAACTTCCCTCCTAAGGTATTGTGACCTTTTCAAAAAAAAGATTATTTCTTTAAAAAGGTCTCCTTTTTATTCCGTTATAAAGAGAGGCCTTTTTAAAAATCAAAAAAGAGAGATGTACGTTTTTTTCTCTCTTTTTGAAGAAGCCTTAAAAAAACTTTTTTTTTAGAAGAAAATTAACTTTTTTCCTTTTTTTTTGAAAGAGAGGAAAAAACTTTTTTTGACAGAGCCTTTTTTTAGGCCCCTAAAGAAGGGATTCTTTCAAGGCCCATAAAGAAAAAGAAAGGACGAAGTTTTTTATCTAATGCATAAGCTTCCTTTTCTTCTTTTTCTGAACAGTTTGAAAAATCTGAAAACCTTTCTTTCTTAACCATTTGCTTAATCTTTCTGTATGGGCCCTTTTTCTTTCTTTTGGAGGATGATGAAGCTTATGTTTCTTTTTTAGTAGGGAGTAGATTCATATGGAATATTAAAAAAATATTCTTTTAGTAAGTCTGAGCAAAACTCGTATAAAAACCTTTTGCAATAGCTTTTTTAAAGAAGACTTTAGTTTTTCTAATGAAGACTTTATTTAAAGAAAAAAACAGAAGTTTCCTTTTTCCATTAAAAACACTCTCTTTTTAAAGCATAAGCTTTCTTTTCTTTTAAAATTGCTCTCATTTCTAAACCCTTTACAAACGTTTTTCTTGGTTTTTTTTTTAATTCTTTTTTTTAGAACAATAGCTCCTCTCTTTTTTAAAAAGAAAAAAGCACAGCCAGAACCCCGTTACGGTTTTTACACAAAAAAAAAGCTCTGGCCAAAAGAGAAAAGAGTTCTTACCCTCCTTTTCTTTCAAAAAAAGTTCATAAAAATCATTTCTTCTGAAGGGGCGCGAACTCCGCCCATAAAGAGTGAGGGCCTATCTAATTCAGAGGCCCGAGCTCCGCCCAAAAAAGAAAACTGTTCTGACCTCTAAAATATTTCTTTAAAAAGCCCTCGCTTCGCGTTTTTCTTTTTTACAGAGAAAAGGGCGCAGCCTTTTTTAAAAACCCCGTTCCGGTTTTTACCTTTCTTTTGTTTCAAAAAGAGCCCAAAAAACTCCTTTTTTTACGGGGGCCGAGCTCCGCCCAAAAAGAAGAAAGGGCTTTAAAAATTTATGAGGCTCTTTTTAAAAAGCTCCGCGAGGGCCCCTGCCTAAAAAAAGAAAAGGGCTTTTGCCCGAGCGAAGCTCGGGTGTAACCCGAACCTGAACTCCGTTCAGACTATGGCCCCGCCAAAATTAGAAAAGGGTTTTTGCCTGAGCGGAGCTCAGGTGCAACCCGAACCTGAACGGTGTTCAGGCTAAGGCCCCGTCTAAAAAAGAGAAAGGGCTCCTTTCTAATTAAAAAGTAGGTTTTTTTTCTCTTAGAATAGATTTTTATGAAGTTTTTTTTTATAAAAATGCTTTAAAAACCTAATTTATAAATTCTTTGATGTTGGGCCTTTCTCGAAAAAGGATTAGAAAGAAAAAGCTTTTCGTTAAATAATTAGAAAAAAAGGAAAAAAGCTTATGTCTTTCTTTTTTCAAAAATGTCTCTTTTTCTTTTTGAAAAGAAAAAATAGCCTTTAAAAAAAGAAAATATTTTCTTTTTTCATAAAGAAGAGCCTTTTAAAAAGTCCCCTTGTTTTCCTTTTTTTAAAAGAAGAGTCAGAAAAGGGGGACCTCTTTTTCTTTTTTATGAATAAGAGGGTGAAAAGAGGACCTTTTTTGAAGTTAAGAGCTCCTCTTTTTTTACTTTTTGATAGAAAAAATGTAAAAGGGAGCAAATTTTAGCCCTTCCTTTTTTTGAAAACAGAAGGTCCGCTTTTCTTCTTTTCAAAAATGGGGACTTTCATTAGGAAGTTGTTTCTTTATAAAAATAAGCTAAAAAAGGCTTCGCCCGAACCCCAACAAACACAAAAACCGGAACGGGGTTTTTAAAAAAGGCTGCGCCCCCTTCTTTCAAAAAAAAGGTTTCTAATTAATAAAAAAAAGATTTTCTTTTTTATTTTGAAAATTTCTAAAAACCGGAACCCTGTTCCGCTCAATTAATTCCTAAAGCCCGAACGGGGTTCGGGTTGCACCCCCTTCTTAAAAAATGGAAGGGCTATAATTCTTTTCTAAAGCGAGTTTTTTTAGAAAAAAGGTCATAATACATTCACTCTAGAAATTTTCTTTTTTAAAAAAAGAAAATAGGCTTTTTAAAAGCAAAAGTCCCCGAAGAGACCTTAAAAATAAATTTTTTTTTAAGAAAGAATCTTTCTTAAAAAACTTTTTTAATAAAACCCGAAAGAGGGTTCGGGTTGCACCCTTTTCTTTTCTTTAGAGGGACCTTAAAAATTTTTTGGCCGGAACCCTGTTCAGGTTTTTATCTAAAAACTCTCAGAAAGGGCTAAATTTTGCTCCAAGAGCACTCTTTTTTGAAAAAAGGTCAAAATACTATTGTAAAAAAAAAAACTCGCTCTAGAAGCAAAAAAAGGCCATTTCTGAGGGTGTTGTTTTTCCACAGGTTTTGTCCTTTTTTTGGGGGTTGGGAGGAGACATAAAATTTTGTAAAAAAATGAAAAAAAGCTTTTTTGAAAAAAGAAATGAGATACTTTTTAATAAAAAAGATGGGGCGAGGGCCCCTGCCCGAACACTTTTTTAATTCAAAGAAAAGGGCCTCTGCCTAAAAAAAAGAAAAGGGCTCCACTCGGGTAAAAACCTTTATTTAAAAAAAAAAGGGTTACACCCTTTTTCGTGATTGCTAGCTAATTGTTTTTTGACCTTCTTATTTTTAAACTGATTCATCTTTTTGATAAAAAATTCTTTTTTTAACTCTAGGAAAAAAGAAAGAAAAAAACTTATTGTGCTTTTTGAATCTGAAAAAAGTAAAAAAATGTGGGGCGCTAAAATGTCCTTTGTTCTTTGGTAAAAAARGGGGGGGGGGGAGAGAACTTATTCAAAAAAAGAAAAAATATTTTCTGAAAATTTTTTTAAAGATAAAATTCTACTAAAAACTTTCTTTTTTGAATATTTGTCTCTTGCACGTAAGTGTTTTAAAAACCTTTTTTCTCTACAAAACGAGTAACTTTCTTTTTATCTCTTTTTTTTTATAAGACGAGAGTAAGAAAAAAGCTCTTTCAAAAAGAAAAGCTTTTTCTAATTTCTTTTTTACAAAAAAGGAAGAGCTAAGAAGAATCGTTTTTTTAAATAAGAAAAAATTCTAATAAGTCTATTTTCTTCTATTAATAAAAAGCTCACTCTTTTTTTATCTCATTTTTAATAAGAAAAGAAAAAGGAAGTAGCTCACTTTTTTAGTCTTTTTTTTAAAGAGAAGCCTTTCCTCTTTTTAAAATTTCAAAAAGGCAGGGCTGGGTTCTGGAGGATTTTTTGATCTAGAAAGAAATTAGCCCAGAGCTATGAAAAATTTTCTTTTTGATTAAAAACGCTTTGAATTCACGTAAGTTAATTTTTTCTTAAAAAAAAAACAACATAAGAAAACTTTTTCTAGAAAGATACCTTTTTAACAAGACTTCTTTTTTTTTCAAAAAAGTCCTCCTCTGCTTAATAAAAAAAATTGAGTTTTAAAGAATAAAGCAGGTCCCTTGTTTTTAAAACAAAACAGGGCAGTGTGTTTTTTTAGAAAAAAGAAAAAAGGCTAATTTTATTTTCTAAATAAAAACACTTTCCTTTTTGAATAAAAAGAACGTTTTTTTTTAAGAGCATTTTAAAAAATGTATTTTCTTTCTTTCTAAAACACATATTTTTTTGTTTTATATATATATAAATGAGAAAAATGGCACAAATCCTTTCTTTCTAAAAAAGTTTTTTTCTTTTTAAAATTGGGTTTTTTTCCTTTTATAAGAAGAAGAGGGAGAAAAAAGGTGCAACCCGAACCCTGCCAAAAAGGAAAAAAGGTCCCTTTTTCTTTTTTTCTTAAGAAGAGAGGAAAAGGAAAGAAAAACCTATTTTTTAGCCTTTTTTTTATCATGAGATAACACGAAGCCTGGGTAAAAAGAAAAAAGTTTAAATAAAAAAGATTTTTATAAAAAATTAGATTTTTTTCAATTAGAAAAAAAGACTCTTCTTCTTATAAAAAGAAGAGTGTTTCTTATTCTTATCAAAAAGGTTCTTTTACTTCGAAAAAAGACGCGCCCAAAAAAGAAATGCCCCCTTTTTTTCTTTTAAAAAAAGGGGGGGGGGTGTAACCCTTCTGCAACAAACAAGAAAACGACTTTCTCTTTCAAACAAAAAAAGGCAGAGCTCGGACCTCTTCATTTTTGAGGGCTCTTTTCTTTTTGCCCCAGAAAAAAAGATTCGAGCCTCTTCAATTTTCTGGGCCTTTTTCTGTAAAATAAAGAAAGAGGGCGGAGCTCTTCTTTTGTGTAGAAAGCGGAACGGGGTTCCGGCCAAAAAATTTTAAAGGCCCTGCTAAAAAAAGAAAGGGTGGAACCCGAACTTTGTTTTTGAAAGAAGGCTTTGTTTTAAAAAAAAGAGCACATTTTAAATACAAAATAAGAGCTAAAAGCCACTTTTTTTTGATATGGGAAAAAAACTTTTTTTTTCGAAAGCTCTATAAAAAAATTTTGGGCATTTATAGGCATGTTTAAAATTCTCTGAAAGAAGAGAAAATTCTTTCTTCTTTCATTTCATTTAAAGAGATCGGTTTGCTTCTGAAGAGAAGAATGGGAACTCCCTTTGTTTTCTTTTTCATCAAATTTAAAATGTGCTTTTTTGAATGGGCTAAATTTGGGAAGAGTATAAATCAAACCCGAATTTCGCCAAAAAGAAAAAGAACCTTTTCAATATTATGGACCTGGGGTTAGGGCCTCCTAAAGATTGTGGGCCCTTTCTTAATTTAAAAAGGCGGGTCTAGGGCTTTTTAAAGAAAAATTTATAAGGCCCTTTTTAAAAACGCGAGCTCCGCTTTTTAAAAGAGGGCAATGGCTCTTTTCTTATTAAAAGGAGGGTAAAAACCCTCTCTTAATTTCAATAGACGAAGCGAGGGCCCCTGCCCGAACTCTATTTGAATTCAAAAAAGAGAGTTTTTACCTGTGCTCCGCTCGAGTAAAAACTTTTTTCTCTGTAAAAAAAGAAGGGCGGAGCTCTTTTTTGGGTCGAAACCCTGCCAAAAAAAGGGTTTAACCCGAACATTTTTTTTGGGCGGAGCGTTTTAATAAGGGCCCCCGTAAAAAAAAAGGGATTTTTAAGGGCTCTTTTCTTCTTAAAAGGAGGGTAAAAATTCCTTTTTTCGTCAACGGCCCGAAATCTTTAAAAGGCCCGAATATTTTTCTTTTTTGGGCGAAGCTCGGGCCTCTGAAATTCTAAGGGCTCTTTTCTTATTAAAAAAGAAGTTAAAAACCAGAACGGAGTTGCGGCCAAAAAATAGAAAAGGCCCGAACGGGGTTTTTTCAAAGGGTTGCACCTTTTTAAAAAGCGGAGCTCAGGCAAAAGCCCTTTTTCTTTTTTTGGCCCAGAAAAGAAAAATGTTCGAGTCGTACCTGTTTCTTTTTTTGACGGGGGCCGAAATCTTTAAAAGGCCTGAACCCCCTTCCGGCTTCTTACCGAACTCCGCCCAAATAGAGAAAGGGCCCAGCCACAAGCCCTTTCCGGTTTTTACCTCCATCTTTAATTAAAAAAGAGCCATTCCCCTCTTTAAAAAAGGTTGCTCGGGTTTTTTAAAAAGGGCAGAGGCCCTTTATAAAAAGCTCCGCCTTCTTCTTTTTTTGAAAAATAAAAAAGCCCGAAAAAATTAATAGGCTTGAACTCCGTTCAGATTCGGGTTGCACCGTTCTCTTTTTTTTGGGCGTGTCTTTTTTTGCTTAAAGACTTTTCTTCTTTTTTATAGAAGAGGTAGACTTACTAGTTTTTATCTTTATCTTTTTCTTTTTTTCTAATTCTTTTCTAAAAAAGGGTAATGAACCTTTCTTAAGCTCTCTACCCCCAAGGGAATTCGAATCCCTGTTTTCTCCGTGAAAGGGAGGTGTCCTAGGCCTCTAGACGATGGGGGCACAAATTTTTATTGAAAAAACAAATGAAAAATCTATTTTAAATTCTAAAACATTTTTTGAAAAAAGAAAACAAAAAGCTTTTGCCCAGCAATAAAAAAACGCCCGAACGGGGTTTTTTCAAAGGGTTACACCCTTCTCCGTAAAAAAGAAAAAGGCAGGGTCCGCAATATTTAAAAGGCCAGAACCCCGTACAGGTTTTTTCAAAGGGTTGCACCCTCTTTAAAAAGCGGAGCTCGGGCAAAAGCCCTTTTTCTTTTTTGGACGGCGTTCGGGTTGCACCTGAGCTCCGCTCAGGCAAAAGCCCTTTTCTTTTCCAAAAAAAGAAGAAGGCGGGGCCCAAATTCTTTAAGAGGCCTGAACGGAGTTCAGGTTCGGGTTACACCCTTTTCTCTAAATAGGACGGAGTTTGAGTTTCAAAAAATTTGTAAAAAACCTTGTTTACGTTATAAAACTTTTTTATAAAAAGAAAAGAAAATGTTCAAAAAATTTGTAAAAACTTAACTCAAACTAGAAAGAATTTTCACCTCACTCTGCTAAAAAAAGTATTATTCTCTTTTAAAAAGTTTTTAGCTTCTTAGCTTTTTTAATAAAAAGGAAAAACTTTAAATAAGAAAGTTTTTTAAGATTAGAGTCTTAAAAAGCTATATCTTCTCTTTAAAGTCTTTTTTAATTGTTTTTAATTTGAAGAGAGAAAGAGCTAAAACGCAAAGTCTCTTTTCTAGATAATTAGGAATTTCAATCCCTTTTTTGAATTAATAAATAAAAAGAAAAGTGTGCATTTTTCTTTTTTGCTCAAACTCAGAAAAAGAAAAAAGACCTTCTTATTTGCAAAGCCAACAAAATTTTTTCTAAAAAAGAGAGGAAGGCCGAAAAAAAAGTTTGAAATCTAAAAGGCTTTCTTTTTTCTCTTTTAATAATAAAAGAATCAAAGGACTTCTAAAATCTAAAAAGTTTTTTCGATTTAAAAAAGGCGGAGCCTGGCTTTTTTCTTTGACTGGGTTTGAGTTCAAAAAGAAAAAAATTTTGAATTAGAAAAGAAATTTTTTTCCTTACAAATAGCTAATTTTCATAGAAAGTTTTCTTCAAAACCTGGGTGAAGCGCAGACAAAAGTCAAAATATTTCCTGTTTTTTATTAGAATAAGGGTGCAACCCGAACCCTGTTTTTGAAAGAGGGCTTTTTTTACGTTTTCAAAAAAGCTTCATCTTTTTCTTCTTTTATATGAAGAGAGGAAAAAAAGTAGCTTAATCTTTTTCTTTTTCTTTTTTTAATAAGAGAGAAAAAAGAGACTGGACTCCCACCGAAGAAAGAAGAAAAATGACCCTTTTTCTTTTTTGGCGGGGTGCAATCCAAAACCCGTTCGGGCCTTTCAAATTCTTTGACCTGAACTCTGTTCAGGTTCGGGTAGCACCTCTTTAATAAAATTTTATTAAAGACTAAAAGTTTATTGCTCAGGGTTTCGCTTTCTCAAGTTCAAAACAAAAAAGCCCTTTTTCTTTTTTGGACGGGGCCCACAATATTAAAAAGGCCTGAACGGAGTTCAGGTTCGGGTTATACCCTTATCTCTTCCAAAAAGAAGAAGAAGGCGGGGTCCGAAATATTTAAAAAGCCTGAACGGAGTTCAGGTTCGGGTTACACCCTCCTTTTAAAAAGAAAAAGAGCCATTGCCCGAGCGAAGCTCGGGTTCGGGCAAAAGCCCTCGCTCCGCTTTTTAAAGAGGGCAAAAGCCCTTTTCTTTTTTGGGCAAAAAAAGGATCGGGTTACACCTTCTTTTTGATTTTGAAAAGACGCGCTGTGTTTGGCGTTTTCTTTTTTAAAAAATTCTTTTTTTTCTTTTTGAAGTTTGTACCCGGGCGCAGCTTTTCTTAATTAAAAAACAGAAAAAAGTTTCTGTTTTTTAAGTTGCTAGGCCAAAGCTTCGTCTTTTTTTTTTTAGGTCTCTACCCGAGCTTTTTAAAAAGCCCGAACGGGGTTTTTTAAAAAGGGTTGCACCCTTTTCTTTTTTTAGGCAGAGGCCCTTTTCTTTGAATTCAAAAAGAGCCCATAAAATTGAAGAGGTCCGAGCTTCTTTCTAATTAAAAGGAGGGCTCCTGCCCGAGCTACGTGAGGGTTTTTTAAAAAGGGCAGGGGCCCTCGCTTTGCCCAAAAAGAAGGGCTTCTTTAATTATTTGGACCCGAGCAGAGCTTTTCTTTTGAGTAAGAACCCGAGTCCCGCTTTTATGAATAAAGAAAGGGTGATAAAAACACTTTTTTCTTTTTGAATAGCTTTACAAAAAAAGCAGCAATTATGGGCATTTTCTACACCCGTGCGGAGCACAAGCATCGACTCGGGCTAAACCTTCTTTATTTCTTTTCTAAAAAGCTAGGAAATTTTTATAGAAAACAAAAAAGGACGGGGGTCAACATTTCTTGCTCTTTTTATTAAAAACAAAGAATATAAGGGGCCTTAGCCCTTCTTATTTGGGGGGGCTCTTCTTTTGCGTAAAAACCGTAACAGGGTTCCGGCTGCGCCCTTTTTAAAAAGCTTTTTTACTTCAAAGAAGGAGGGCCCTTCTGCGCATATAAGAATAAGAAGTGCGGAGCTCTTCACTTGCGTATAAACGGAACAGGGTTCCGGCTGCGCCCTTTTTCTTTTTGGGCGGAGCGAGGGCTTTTTAAAGAAATATTGTAGAGGCCCAAACTCTTTTTTAAATAAAAGGAGGGCCCAAAATGTTTAAGAGGCTCTTTTTAAAAAACCCTCACGTAGCCCGAACGGGGTTGCGGCTGTGCCCTTTCTTATTTTGGTAGGGCCATTGCCCGAACGGAGTTCGGGTTCAGGCCAAGCCTGAGCTCCGCTCAGGTAAAAACCGGAACGGGGTTTTTAAAAAAGGCTGCGCCCTTTCTAAAAAGCTCTTTTTTACTTAAAAGAAGGAGGGTGCAACCTTTTTTAAAAAACCGTAACAGGGTTCCGGCTACGCCCCGCCTTTTTCTTTTTTTACGGAGAAGGGTGTAACCCGAACCTGAACAGGGTTCAGGTTATGTCTCCCGCCAAAATAAAAGAAGGGCCTTTAAAATTTTTGGGTCGGAACCAAAAAATGATAAAGTTCCGGTTTTTCTCTAAATTCTTTTTTAAAAAAGAATGAAAAATGCCATTTCATTCCTAAAAATTAGAAATGAAGTTTATATTCTTTCAAAAGATGAGTTTTTAAAAGAGGTTTTTCTTCGTATTAAAAAACAATTTATTTGAAAATCATAGAATTAAAAAGGAGCCCTTTTTCTCTTCCAAAAAAAGAAGGCGGGGCCTTTCAACTTTTTTGGCCTGAACCCCCGTTCAGGTTTGGGTTATACCTGAGCTTCGCTTTTTAAAGAGGGCAAAAGCCCGAACGGGGTTCGGGTTGAACCTGAGCTCCGCTCAGGCAAAAGCCCTTTTCTTTTTTGGCAGGGCCTGAACAATTTAAGAGGCTTGAACTTCTTTTTTATTTGGGCCAAGAAAAAAGAGTTTTTACGTAAAAGAAGAGGTCCGCCCTTCTTTTTTACTTTTTTTACAAAGAATGGGGAAGGCCCTAAAAACAGAAGAGGCCCGAACTCCGCCTTTTTCGTTTTTTACGGAAAAACTTCAGAATGAAAGTCCTCTGCGGGGACCTCCTAAAGGGCTAAATTTGGCTTTTAGAGCTTTTTTATAAAAAAGAGAATTTATTAAAAAAAAATTTTTCTTTTCAAAATGTCGCCTTTTCTCCTTTCTTCTTAAAAAAGGAAAAATTGAGGGACTTCAAAAAAATTTTTTCTTTTAAAAAAAAATTTTTAACTTTTTTTATTTAGAAAAAAGCAGAGAGGGCCCCTGCCCGAACCAAAAAATTAGAAGGTGAGGGCTCCTGCCCGAACCAAAAAATTAGAAGGTGAGGGCCCCTGCCCGAACGAAGTTCAGGTTTTCTCTCAAAACCCTCAGAAAGGGCCAAAATTTGCTTTTAGAGCGAGTTTTTTTAGAAAAAGAGAAAATATATCATAAGAGAAAAAAAACCCTCAGGAAGAGCTTAATTTGGCTTCTAATAACCTTTTTCGAAAAACCTTTTTCTTTAGAAAAAGCGCAGAGAGGGCCCAGCCGGAACCCTGTGAGGGTTTTGAGAAAAAACCCTCAGAAAAGGTTAATTTTGGCTTCTAGAGCCCTTTTTTCTAGAAAAAGAGAGAATCTATCATAAGAGAAAAAAAAACCGGAACAGGGTTCCGGCTGCGCTCCTTCTTCCACAAAAAAGGGAAGGGCTTAATTTGGCTTTTAGAGCTTTTTTTTGAGAAAAGGTCAGAATCCTTTAAAAAAGTCCTTAAAAAAAAAAACGTCCAATTTTCTCCCTTTTCTTCTGACAAAAGGAAAAAGTGGGACTTTAAAAAAAAGAAAAAAAGTTTTTTTATTTAGAATAAAAAGCAGAGAGGGCCCCTGCCCGAACCAAAAAAATTAGAAGGTGAGGGCCCCTGCCCGAACGAAGTTCGGGTTGTTTATTTAAAAATCGAAATGGGGTTCCGGCTGCGCCCGCTTCTTAAAAAAAAAATGGAAGGGCTAAAATTTGATTCTAAAGCACTTTTTTAGAAAAAGATAGAATCCCTTCAAAAAAAAGTTTTTTCTCTTAAAACAAGAATTTTGGCTTAAAAAAGGCTATCTTAAATAAATTTTTTTATTTAGAGAAAAGCAGAGAAAGAGCGCAGCTGGAACAGGGTTCCGGTTTTCTCTCAAAACCCACTTCTTAAAAAAAAATGGAAGAGCTAAATTTGGCTTCTAGAGCTCTTTTTTTGACAAAAAGATAAAATCTATCATAAGAGAAAAAAAACTCTCAGGAAGGGCTAAATTTGGCTTCTAGAGCCCTTTTATGATAAAAGGTTAGAATACCCGAAAAAAAGTTTTCTTTTTAAAAAGAAAATAGCCTTTTTAAAAAGAAAAATCCCTTTTTATTGTTCTGTAAAAAAGGGGACTTTTTAAGAGTTTGCTAGTTTTATATAAAAACTGAATTCTTCTAAAAATTCCTTTTTTTTAGAAGCTAGAATTTTAGAATTCGTCTTTGTTTTTAGGAGCTTTTAAGCTTTTTGAAAAAATTGTTTTAAACTAAAATTTTTAAAGATCTTTTTATTTAGAATTTTTGATTCTTTTTTGAATTTCTCTCCTTTTCTCTTTTTCTAATTAGAAAAAGAAAACTATAACATTTTAAAGGTTTTAGTTTTTTGTTTTTTAAGGGGACTTAAAAAAAAAGAGTATTTTTTAAATGTTCCTGCTTACATAAAAACAGAGGTGTAACCCAAACTTTTTTCTTTTTTGGGCGGAGCTCGCGCCTCTTAAAGATTTCGGGCCCTTTTTCTTTTTGGATGGAGCTTGGCTTTTTGAATATTTTGGGCCCTCCTTTTCTTAAAAATAAAAGCTTTTGCTCTCTTTAAAAAGCGGAGCGAGGGCCCCTGCCCGAACCCGAGCGAAGCTCGGGCCTCTTAATTTTATGGGCTCTTTTTAATTTTAAAAGGAGGGTTTTTAAAAAGGGCCTCTTAAAGAATTCGAACTCTCGTTCCGCCTTTCTTCGCTTTTTTCTACAGAAAAAAGCCTTTTAAAGAATTCGAACCTTCGTTGCGCCCTTCTTCTATTTTATACAGAAAAAAGCCTCTTTAATTGTGAGAGCTCTTTCTATTTTTTGGCGTGGTTTTTAAAAAAGGGCCTCTTTTATTTTGCGGGCCTTCCAAAAAGGGTTCGGGTTACACCCGAACCATTACTCTTTTTGGGCGAAGCTTGGGCCTCTTAATTATATGGACCCTTTCTCTTTTTGGGCGGAGCTCGGGCCCCTTCCAAAAAAAGATTTTTTTTGAGGGCCCTGCCAAAAAGAAAAGGGCTTTTGCTCGAGCTTCGCTCGGGTGTAACCCGAACCCTGTTTGGGCGCTTTTTTCTCTCAAAAAATGTGGGGTGCTCTTCCACTTTTCCTTAGAACTAGTTGGTTATAGCGTAAAAAAAAGATTTAGTTCTCTTATAAAGACTTTTTCTTTTTAAAAACTCTTAGTTATGAAGTTTTTTATGGGCCTTTGACTGAGAAAGCCCTTCTTTTTTGGGCGAAACCTGAGTCAAAAAGCCATGGTTTTCAATTGCACCTTCTCTTTTCTTTTTATAAAAAGAAAAGAACTGACTAAGAGTTGACAAAATGAAAAAAAACTTTTAAAATTATTTATATTTGTTTTTATAAAATGTCGTCGTTTGTTGATAAGAAATTTAGTAAAGGAAAACATTAGGTTTACTTTCTTTTTCACGTCTCTTTCCTGTTTTAGACCTGGGGTTCATTTCCATTTTTTGGAAGTGTGCTAAGGAAGGTCAAATATTGTCACCGCGTTTTTTCTCATTCAATAAGAATGGCTCCACAAACAGAAACTAAAGCCGGGGCGGGATTTAAAGCAGGGGTTAAAGACTATAGATTAAGTGCGCTTCGCTAGAACATAAAATGAATGATGTCCTATCGTAAAAAAAGGCAGGGCCCGAAAGATTTAAGAGGCCCGAACTCCGCCAAGAAAAAGAAAGGGCGCAGCCGGAACCCCGTTCCGGTTTGTAACCGAGCTCCACTCAGGTTGGGGTTACACTTTTTTATCTGATTTCAAAAAAAAGCAGAGGATGACAAAAAACCTGTAGTCGTCGTTTTTTGAATGAAAGAGGAGGACTCCTCCTTATTCCTATTTCTCTTTTTTCTTTTTTTTGAAAAAGAAAATATTGAGAAAATTCAATAAGGGGTTCTGATTCCGTTGGAGCATTTTAGTTAACTAGAATGTTTCATAGCTAACGGAAAACGCTTAAAATTTTTTCTAAATAAGAAAAACTAAAGCAACAGAAAGTGAGGATTATGAAATATTTTAAAAAGAAGAAAATATATGAATAAAATAGAAAAATTGATTCTTTAAAAAGTAGCCCACTTTTTATCAAACGGAGCACTACCTTAACTTTTTTCCAATGATTTGAGAAATTTTTCTTTTTTAAAGATGTAGAAACAGAAAGGTTGATATTCATAATAATATTGTTTTTCTGAATTTTAGAAGCTTGTTTTTCGTTTTTCTAAAATCAGAATAAAAAGTCATTCGACTCCCTTTTTGCTTTTTCAATTCTTTAAAGACTCTAACAAACTAGTTTTCGTTTTATATCTAAAAGAAGCTGCAAACAAAACAAAATTGCACCAAATAAGAGTGCTTTTTTATTGTTTAAATCAATACTAGGCTGAGAGAATAGTCTTTTTTTTGAAATTATGACTTTCTATCTAAACCTATTATTTCTTTTTGAGTGAACTAAGATTCTAAAAACAGAATAAAAAAAAGAAATAGAAGAGAATCTCAAAAGTTGTTTGAATAAGGAAAAAATTTTTGCTAAATCTGAACTCCCCTACCTTTGCAATGGTCTAAAAAAGACCATTAAGAGTTTTTGTTTACTGAAAACACCCATTTTCTAAATAATAAAAAACTTTTGCTTAAACTCTTTTTTCCTCTTAAAAAATTCTGAATTTAAAAAACAATTCTTTTTTAGCAAAAAAACCACTTTTTTGACGCAAGAAAAGGGCTCTGCTAGCAAACTCTTTTGAAAAAAGAGAGAAAAGCACCTTTTTTCTTTTGAAAAAGGATTGAAAAATTCAAAAAGCCTTTTTAGAAAAGAAAAAAGACTAAATTTCCAGTTAGTCTTTATAAATTCACTCCGAAAGAATTTTCTAAATTCATATGAAAATGCGTCCTGAAGAAATAAGTAGCCTCATTATGAAGCAAATCGAGGAATACGGACAAGAAGTCAGGCTTCTTGATTTTGGTACCGTATTCCAAGTTGGTGATGGTATTGCTCGTATTTATGGGTTAGATAAAGTAATGGCTGGTGAACTTTTAGAATTTGATGATGGGACGGTAGGAATTGCTTTAAACCTTGAATCTAAAAACGTTGGTGCCGTTCTTATGGGCGATGGTTTAGATATTAAAGAAGGGATGAGAGTTCGTGCAACAGGAAGAGTTGCCCAAATCCCGGTTGGTGAAGGCTATTTAGGTCGTGTTGTTGACTCTTTAGCTCGTCCTATTGACGGAAAAGGTGAGATTCAAACAAGTGAAACTCGTTTAATTGACTCTGTTGCTCCTGGGATTATTTCAAGAAGATCAGTTCACGAACCTCTTCAAACAGGGCTTGTTGCTATTGATGCTATGATTCCTGTTGGTCGTGGACAACGTGAACTTATTATTGGTGACCGTCAAACTGGGAAAACAGCTATTGCAATTGATACAATTTTAAACCAAAAAGGAAAAAATGTTGTTTGTGTTTACGTTGCTATTGGGCAAAAAGCTTCTTCTGTAGCTCAAGTTGTTACTGCTTTAAAAGAGCGTGGCGCTTTAGATTATACAATTATTGTTGCATCAAACGCTGATTCAGCTGCTACTTTACAATATTTAGCTCCTTACACTGGAGCTACTTTAGCTGAATTCTTTATGTACACAGGGCGTCACACGCTAGTGGTTTATGATGATTTATCTAAACAAGCACAAGCTTATCGTGAAATGTCTTTATTATTACGTCGTCCTCCAGGGCGTGAAGCTTACCCTGGTGATGTATTCTATTTACACTCTCGTTTACTTGAAAGAGCTGCTAAATTAAGTGATGCACTTGGTTCAGGAAGTATGACTGCACTTCCAATCGTTGAAACTCTAGAAGGTGACGTTTCAGCTTATATTCCAACAAACGTAATTTCAATTACGGATGGTCAAATTTTCCTTTCAGCTTCTCTTTTCAACAGTGGCCTTCGTCCAGCAATTAACGTTGGTATTTCAGTTTCACGAGTAGGTTCAGCTGCACAACCAAAAGCTATGAAGCAGACTGCCGGGTCATTGAAATTATCGCTAGCCCAATTTACGGAATTACAAAGTTTTGCACAGTTCGCCTCAGACCTAGACCAAGCAACACAGAATCAACTAGCTCGAGGTTCTAGACTAGTAGAACTCTTAAAGCAACCACAATACAGCCCTCTCTCTCTAGCTGAGCAAGTTTGCACGATTTTTATTGGTACAAATGGCTACTTAGACTCTGTTCCTGTTGCAAAAGTAAGCTCTTTTGCAAGTAACTTTAGAAAGTTTCTCGCTACTGAATACTCTCGTTTCATGAACATTTTATCAGAAACAAACACTTTAACACCAGAAGCTCAAACTATTCTTCAAGAAGCAATTGTAGAGTACAAGTCACGTACAGGAGTCTAATTAATGAAAAACAATTTTAATCCGCCCACACCCCCTGTACGCGTCATACAAGGCCCAGGTGTTTACTCTATTTTTTGCACTAAGACAAACAAAATCTATTATGGTGCAACTAATGACTTGATTACGCGTTTTTCAGGTCACACAAGAAGATTAAAAAACGGCAAACATGAAAATAAAGAACTGCAAAAAGACTGGACTGCTTATGGTTGGTCTGCTTTTATTATAGAAGTTCTTTATTATGGTCCTGAATTTGAAAACAACAAAACACTGTTGGAAAAAGAAACAAGCCTCATTAATCAAAGTAAATACGAATGTTATAACATTTCTTCCAATGAAAAACTGAGGATTCTAAATAGAGAGCAAAGAAGGCAGGAAAGAGCTGAAAGTGACTTGTTAGTTAAATACCCATTAACGATTAATGGACTAGTTTACACATCAAGTCGTGCTGCACAAAGAGCTTTTGGTGTTGGAAAAAGAAAGTTATATAAAAAGCTTCACGAGGCAGCAAAAGAGCTAGGTCCTAATGCAACAAATCTTATTATTGACTGGGACCCCGTCCTTTCAGTAAAAGAAGCCAATCAAACTCGAAAAATTAGTGTTCCTTATAACCCTCGTATTGTTTATGAAGGCGTTCAGTATCTCACGATTTCAGAAGCTGCAATAAAATGCGGTGTAAGTCGTGTTAAAATAGCCAGGTTTTTGAAAGATTCTACAAAGCATGATTCCTATTACTTGAATAAAGATGGTTCTCCCATTGATAAAAGTCATTATGCCTATAGAAAACCAAAAAAACCTACTCGATTTCTCATTGACGGCATCGTTTTTCACACCGCCAAAGAAGTGGCTGAGCATTACCATCTTGTTGAAAGTACGGTCTTTCGTCGAGCTAGAGGTAATAATCCACTCTTCAAAAATTGGAAGATTTTAGAAGAATAAGTTTTTTAATATTAAGTAACAAGAGTTTAAGTAAAAAAACTCTTCTTATCTTTTCGTTCCTAGCGAGAAATTAGCCAAACCTTTCACATGGACTAGTCCTAAAGAGTCTCCCTTTTATGAAACAAAACAAGGAGAGACCTTTGAAATGTTGCCTTTATATTCTCTTTTAGATTGGGGTGATCACCCCCGCGTTTTGCTTCATCGAATTTTTAGGTTAATTACAACATTAAAAGGCTCTTTTCATGAGTTTTTTAGGTTGCTTACAAGATTAAAACGCTTGTTTCATGAGTTTTTTAGTTTGCTTAGAAAATTCAAACGCTGTTTCATTGGTTTTTACGTTTCTTTTCGGTTGCATTGATATTTCCGTTCCTCTAAATAATAAAATTTTTTCGTCAAAGGACTCTCATAATGGCTTCACTTTACTCTATCAATACAAAAACTGGTTGGCATAAACGTTGTGGCCCAATATGGTCTATTCGCATGCGTTCACAAATTCACGCGAAAAAAAAACAAACTGTTGACTTCTTTCAAGTCAACAGTTCAGCACCTGGTGCGTTGCATAAGGTGAACTTCACAACGTCTAACGTGAACTTGTTCAATCAAATTCAAAGCTCATTAGCTCTAAGTCCTGATAATCTTACTAGCAGCACAGAAACACTAGGTACTGGTGCTCTTAAATACGTGGGTTCTACTTATTTTAATGGTAGTGTTTTTGTCGGAACAAACACTAATGGCGGCAATTTAGTGAGTTTTGTGGGTGTGGATGGTTTAGAACTTTTAGTAAAAGCTTTCGGTTCACAGAAAAGTGCTGCTTTATTCAATCAGCTCACTGTGACACAAGTGGATTTTTCACTTAAACTTCCTGTACCCCCTAGTGTGAATTCAGAAGCTGCTTATTTCAAAGCGGCAGGCGACATTTTAGCTAGCGAGTCTTTTAAATCAAAGAGTCCTGTTTCTACAAACAAAAACAGTCTTGTAATAGGAAAAGCCTCTTCAAATACGAGAATAACGCTTTCTCCTGTTATGAATGAGCCAGGCAAGGTGACGGGCTTAATTGCACGTGTAACGCTTTCTAAAACAGCTGCTGCAGATTTTCTAGGGATGTTACCAAACGCTGCTACACCTTTCGTTTGTTTTGCTGCTTCTTTTAACACTGGGATAGCTTTTCTACAAAATTGTGAGCTGGTTGATTCCTTACGCTTGTTTTTAGCTCAAAATTACAACTTGAGTTCATTAGTAAGAATGCCTTCTTTATCTAAAACACCGAAAGTTTCTAAAGAACTTCGTCCTGTTTTAACAGGTCTTACGATGGTGTTTAATAGACTTTCGGACTCAAACTATTCTGAAGCAACACAAAAACTAATGCTTGAGAATTTTTTTAAAAGAATGGTTAAGGAGCAAGGTTCGATTGAGAACTACTCTGCTTTCATTGAAAGCGTGAAGGAAGTTTTACAAATTCCCTAGTGATAAAAAAGAGACTTTAAACAATCCAATTCATGACTCAACACGTGAGAGTTCTGAAAAAGAGCGTGCAGATTCAGAAGAAGTAAGCACTTTTTCAGAGAAAGTAAGCACTTTTTCAGAGAAAGTAAGCACTATTTCAGAGAAAGTAAGCACGTTTTTAGGAACAGGACGTGGAATTAAAGTCTCTTTTAAGGATGAGCTAGGTAGCGTCATTAATTATCAGAGTTTGAAGGCTGCTGAAGAAGCAACAGGCATTAAGGCTGCCAAGGTAAAAGAACTAGCTTCACTAAAAAAAGATGGTTGGTTTCTTAATGAGTAAGTTTATTCTTTGTGCTAAGTCAAACTCTTTCTAAAAGAGAACCCGAGCTTTTGCTCGGGCCTCTTACAAATCCCCTCTACTATGATTCTTTCGTGTTTCAAAGAGAACCCGAGCAAAAGCTCGGGCCTCTCTCTAGGGCACTCTTACTAGGCCACTCCACGGGGTATTCCGTCTCTAAAATGATTTGGGCTTCTGTTTGTGAAGGTCTCTAAAGAGGTTTTGTTTTTTGTTCATTGAAACTGTCACTAGCCCAATACAATGAGTTACAAGCTTTTTCTCAGTTTGCTTCTGACTTAGACCAAGCTACGCAAAACCAGTTAGCTCGTGGTGCTCGTTTAACTGAACTTTTAAAACAACCTCAATACTCGCCTCTTTCTTTAGGAGACCAAGTTGCTACTATTTTCATTGGTACTAATGGTTATTTAGACTCAGTAGCTCCAGCAAAAGTACGTTCTTTTGCTGAAAATTTCAGAAACTTCTTATCAACGGAATACTCTTCATACGCAAAAATTCTTGCAGAAACAAACACTTTAACAGCAGAAGCTGAGCGTATTTTAAAAGAAGCAATCGTTGAGTATAAATCAAGCACAGGAGGACTTTAATTGAACAAACCAAATCTAATTAACACGCCTGTTTACGAGAACAAATGTCCTGGAGTTTTTAGCTTTTACTGCTTTAAAACAAAAAGGGACTATATTTCTTCTACAATAAATTTAGAGCAAGCATATTTCGATCTCTTAGAAAAATTAAACGACAATCTTCATCAAAATGAAATTTTGCAGAAAGATTGGCAGACTTATGATCCCTCTGATTTTGTTTTTAGCATCCTCTATAGGGGGCCGGATTATTTGCATAAGGAAACCTTTTTTCTTCAAGAAATTATTAATAACGAATGTGATGAGGCCTGTTATAATTTTCTAAACAAGGAAAAAATCGCAATCCTAGAAGAAAAAAAAAGACTCCTAAGAAAAACAGTATTCGGAAGGGAATGGTATCTTCAATACCCTTTGACAATTAATGGGATTAAGTACGAAACCACTTTTGCTGCTATTAGGGCATTTGGAGTTGAAGAGAGAATTCTCTTCGATAAACTCCTCTTAGAAGTGAAAAAACTAGGTCCTAAGGCTGATAGTTTTACAATAGACTTACAGCCAGTCCTTTCAGCAGAACAAGCTCATACTGGCGAGGTAGCTCGTACTAAAAGCATTGGACTTTGGAATCGTAACATCTCTCATGGATATAAACCAAAGTTTATGTATGAAGGGGTTTCTTATCGCTCTTTTTTAGAAGCATCAAAAAAAACTGGTGTAAGCCAAATGAAAATTAAACGAGCATTAACGGAGTTAAGAAATCCTTTAACTTGTTACGTGCATCGGTTTTATGGGCCTATCAAAAAAACAGAGGCAATGGATGACACTCTGTCAAAAAATTTAGGCCTTGTTCCTAGTCTTGTTGTAAAACTAGGACTAATCGAATCAAAAATAAAAACTTCTAGAAAACCAATTAAAGTTTCTTATAGTGATGAACTGGGAAACATCAATACTTTTCAGAGTTTAAAGGCTGCTGAAAGAGCTACTAGGATTAAGGCAAATACCATAAAAAAACTAGCTTTGCAAAAAAAAGAAGGTTGGTTCCTTAATGAGTAAGTTTTTTCTATCGGCTAAGTCAAACTCTTTTCTTTCTAAAAGAGAACCCGAGCTTTTGCTCGGGCCTCTTACAAGTCCCCTCTACTATGATTCTTTCGTCTTTAAAAGAGAACCCGAGCAAAAGCTCGGGCCTCTTACTAGTTCCCTTTAAAAAAGTTAGGGTTTTTAAAAGAGAACCCGAGCTTTTGCTCGGGCCTCTTACAAGTCCGCTCTACTATGATTCTTTCGTCTTTAAAAGAGAACCCGAGCTTTTGCTCGGGCCTCTTACTAGGCCACTCCACAATGAATTTGGCTTCTCTTTACTTAGGCCACTCCACAATGAATTTGGCTTCTTTAAAAAGTGTTTTCGTTTCTAATAGTGTTGGCGCGTGTATTTCCGTCTCTGAAATGATTTGGGCTTCTGTTTTTCAAGGTTTCTAAGGGGGTTTTGTTTTTTGTTCATTGAAATTCTCGCTAGCCCAATACAATGAGCTGCAAGCTTTCTCTCAATTTGCTTCTGACTTAGACCAAGCTACGCAAAACCAGTTAGCTCGTGGTGTTAGATTAACTGAGCTTTTCAAACAATCTCAATTTATAAGAGTTTGAAGGCTGCTGAAAGAGCTACTAGCATAAAAGCTACTACCATAAAACAGCTTGCTTTGCAAAAAAAGAAGGTTGGTTTTTGAATGAGTAACCTTTCTACGGGTTTACTCAATCTCTTTTTTTTAAACAGAGAACCCGACCGGAGCTCGGGCTTCTTAAAACAGAAAGGGACCCTTTGGGTTCCTTTCTGAGGAAAATAACGGCTATAGCTATGTGTTGTTTTCTCTTTTAAATTTATTAGGTATAAAAAATGTATTTTCTTTTTAAAAGTGTATTTTATTATTAAAACAGGAATTCTTGGACAAAGAAACACGAAATGTGTACCAAGAAATTTAGTTAATTAATTTTAAGCACCCTATAAAAGAGAAGCGGGCCTTAAGTTCTTGAGTTAATTAATTTTATATAATATCTCTATTATAAATAATAAGCGCCTCATTAATTAGATTTGGGCTTAGGTTTATGCTTTAGTTTGCGCTTTCCAAAGAAGTTCGCGTCTCTGAAAGTGTTTGGGCTCCTGTTGGCGTTATGTGTTTGGGCTCCTGTTTCCGTCTCTGAAATGGTTTGGGCTTGTGTATTTCAAAGATTGTAAGGGGGTTTTTTTATTCGTTTCGCTTTCACTCGCCCAATACAATGAGCTACAAGCTTTCTCTCAGTTTGCTTCAAATTGAGACCAAGCTACACAAAACCAGTTAGCTTGTGGTGTTAGATTAACTGAACTTTTCAAACAATCTCAATACTCGCCTCTTTCTTTAACTTCTTATCAACGGAGTCCTCTTCATACGCAAAAATTCTTGCAGAAACAAACACTTTAACAGCAAAAGATGAGCGTCTTTTAAAAGAAGCAAATCGTAAGGTATAAATCAACTAAAAAAAAAACAAAAACATGAAAAGAAGAAGACGTGCGGGCATTTACATGTATATCCACCGTGAGACGAAAAAAGTCTATATTGGTTCTTCGCGTGATTTAGACTCGTGTCAAACGGAGCTTTTACAAAAATTAAAAGATAACACTCATGAAAATCTTGCATTACAACAAGATTGGAATAATAGCCGTGTTGGCTCCTTTTATTTTCAGGTTCTTCATGAAGGCCGTGAATTCGCTGATGCGAAAACAGCCACAGAAAAAAAAACAAGCCTCATTAACGAATTTATAACACAGAAACGTGAACATCTGTGTTTTAATCTTTTAAGTGACGAAAAAAAAGAACTTCTAAAAAGAAAAAAAGAAATCAAACAGGCAAAAGCTATGGCCATAGCTAGAAGGGGCACGTTTGTTCAATTCCCGTTGTGTATTAATGGAGTAGCTTATGACACAGCTGATGCTGCGGAAATAGCCTTTGGTGTTCCAAAAAGAATGCTGTATGATAAGCTGCACCAATCAGCTAGGAAATACGGTCCTATGGCAGATCTTCTAATAATCGATCTGGTCCCCATTATGTCTCCAGAACAAGCCAATCAAATCAGTAAAACTAGAAAAGCGAGTGCACCTTATAACCCAAAATTAGTCTATCAAGGTGTTTCTTATCTTTCTGTAGCTGAAGCTGTAAGAAATTGCGGGATTAGCCGAACGAAATTTACTAAAATGTTGAAAGATAGTAGTAACACTCAGTGTTACTACTTGAATGAAAATGGTTTCCCTATTCGAAAAATTAATGAAGCAACAACTTTCAAAAAAGAAGGGAAAAAATCGAAGAAATTCAAACGTGTTAATGAAAAGAAAATAAGAATCGTTTATCAAGAAGAGGGGGAACCGGGGTATGAGGGGGAAGAGACGACAGAAACAAGACTTTATAGAACTTATAATGCTGCAGCACAAGCTCACGGCATTAGAGCTTCCATGATCAAATACCTTGCTACATGCAAAAAAGACGGTTGGTTGCTTGTTCATCCTTGGGAATGGGAGGACTTTAAGGAAAAATTGAGAGACGAGTGGGGCGATGATTATTTCCAAGAATTCAATGAATTCAGCGAATCTTTAAGGTTCGATAAAGATGGGGAGCCTCTAGAATATGGAAAACCTCTACCTGGAGGGTACCTGTACCCTGAGTCCGATTATTGCGAGGAGGATGAGAACGAGGAGGATGATGAGTAGCTGTCACTCGTTTAAAGAAGAAGGAACCCCTGCTTTCGCAAAGCGAAGGCTTTGTGCAAGTTAGGTCAAAGCCCTTTTGTTTTTTCTTTGTTCTTTTTTTGTTCTTTTTTTGTTTTTTTTTCTTTGTTTTGTTTTTTATTTTGGCAAAATCAAAAATAAAAAAACTTTGAGCAAGTTAGGTCAGAACATTAAAGCGTAGTTCTATTTTTTTTAATCGTTTTCTTTTTTCGTTTGTTTTTGTTTTTTATTTTGACAAAATAAAAAACAAAAGGGCTTTGTGCAAGTTAAGTCAAAGCTCTTTTGTCTTTTATTTTATTTTTTTGTTTTTTTCTTTTTTTTGCAAAAAAAAACGGCAAACAGTGTTTGGGTTACACCCCTAACCTCTTTTTAGATTAATTTACTGAGTTCACTCTCTTTGCATTCATCAGCTAAGTTGACTCCAATTGTTTTTTGTAAATAATTCCTTCTTATTTAGAAAAGAAATTATGACCTGGGCTTCGTTTTTTGAAAATAAGAAGGTAAGAGCTTGGGCCTTTTTTCTTTTGCTGGGCCAAGCTCTTGCCTTTTTTCTACCCTAGCAAAAGAAAAAACAGAAAACGGAAACCTTTTCTTGCATAAAAAAAGGAAACTTAACTGAACCTTTGACAAACCAAGGGTCCCTTGGCAACAACCCCCTGGTTTATTTTTCAAAAGTTACAAAAACTAGCTCCTTTCTAAATAAAAAAAATTTTTGAACTTTTTTAAATTCAGCCTTATTTTTCTTTTTTTAGATTTCAGCACTATCTAGACCATGCAGTAAAAGTTCAACATTAAGGAGTCTTTTTTTTAATAAAAACACTCTTTTTTGAATTCAACAACGCCTTTATCTAACTTTCAAAAGAGTGCTAAAGGGTTCACCCTTTGAGTAGCGGGCGAGTTCTCTCAAAGCCCTTCCCTATTTCTTCTATGCATTTTTCGTTAAAAAGAAAAAAGCTTTTGCGCAAGAGAAGGGTGCAACCCGAAAATTTTTCTTTTCCAAAAAAAAGAAGAAGGCGGAGCTTTTTAATAAGGGCATTGACCTTTCTTCTTTCCAAAAAAAGAAGAAGTCGGAGCTCGGCTTTTGAATTTTCTAGGCCCTTAATATTTTTGGGCAAAACTAGGGCCTCATCAATTTTTAGAGCCCTTCTTCTTATTTGGGTGGAGCGAAGGCCCCCTTAAAAAAAAAGGATTTTTAGGGCCCTTTTCCCCTTTCTGAGTAAAAAAAGGAAAAAAAGACGGAGCGAGGGCCTCAGCCCTTTTTCAAAAACCCTCACGTAGCCCTTTTTTTAGGCAGGGGCCCATAATCTTTTTGGGCGGAACTTGGGCCTTATAATTTGAAAGGCCCTCCTTTTTAATTTGAAAAGGAGCCCTTTCTCTTTTTTGGACGGGGTTCGGGTTACACCTGAGCTCCGCTCAGGCAAAAGCCCTTTTCTACTTTTGGCGGGGCCCTCAAAAATTAAGAGGCCTGAACCCCGTTCAGGCTCGGGTTACACCCTTTTCTCTTTTTTGGCGGAGCTTGGGCAAAAGCCCTTTTCTTTTTTGGACGGGGTTTTTTCAAAGGGTTGCACCCTTTTCTCTTCCAAAAAAGCAAGAAGGCGGGGCCCGAAATCTTTAAAAGGCCTGAACCCCGTTCAGGTTCGGGTTACACCCTCCTTTTAAAAAGAGTTCGGGCAAAAGCCCTCGCTCCGCTTTTTAAAAAGGGCCCCCGTAAAAAAAAAGGATTTTTATGGGCTCTTTTCTTATTAAAAGAAGGGTACAAACCCTTTTTTCTTTCTTGGCGGAGCTCGGTCCTCTTCAAATTTGAGGGCCTGGGGTTCCGGCCTCTTCAATTGAGAGGGCCCTGCTAAAAAAAAAAAAAGGGCTTTTGCCTGAGCGGAGCTCAGGTGCAACCCGAACCTGAACTTCGTTCAGGCCTTTTTAATATTGTGGGCCCCGTCCAAAAAAGAAAAAGGGCTTTTGAAAAAGACCAGGTCAAATAAGAGCATGTGTACGTAGTAGTGTTTACAGTTTTTATAAAATTTTCATTATTGTTAAGAAATAGATGATCAATCAGGTTTTTGAGAACAATCTTATTCTCACACCTTGGTGTGAGCTATCTGAAGTTTCAGTAGGACAACATTTGTATTGGCAAATAGGACAGTATCAAGTTCATGGCCAAGTTCTTTTAACTTCTTGGTTTGTTTTAGGTACAGTTCTAATTTTTGGACTTATTGCAAATACAAATTTGAAACCAATTCCAGCTGGACCCCAAAATTTTAGTGAATTAGTAACTGAATTCATTCGTGATTTAGCTAAAACACAAGTTGGTGAAGAAGATTACTTAAAATGGGTGCCTTTTTTAGGAACAATTTTTATTTTCATTTTTGTATCAAACTGGTCAGGTGCTTTATTACCATGGCATCTTATTGAATTACCAAGTGGTGAGTTAGCTGCGCCTACAAACGACATTAACACAACTGTAGCATTAGCTTTATTAACATCGATCTCTTATTTTTATGCAGGAATTCGTAAAAAGGGTTTAGGCTATTTCAAAAGATACGTAGAACCAGCTGTTTTTTTATTACCAATTAACGTACTGGAAGATTTTTCAAAACCATTATCTCTTAGTTTCCGTTTATTTGGGAACATTTTAGCTGACGAACTTGTTGTTGGTGTTTTAGTTGCTTTAGTTCCTTTATTCGTCCCGATTCCGGTAATGCTTTTAGGGGTGTTTACAAGTGCTATTCAAGCACTCGTTTTTGCAACTCTTGCTGGAGCCTATATTGGTGAAGCTTTAGCTGACCACCATTAATTTTCTAATCCTCTCTCAAAATGGGGTGGAACCCGAACTTCGTTCGGGTAAAAGCCCTTTTTCAAATGAAAAAAAAGAAGAAGGCGAACCTTTTTAAAAAGAGAAAGGGCCTTTTCAAAATTGAGGACCCTTCTTCTGTAAAAAAAAGGCGAAGCGAGGGCCTCTGCCCTTTTTCAAAAACCCTCTTTTTAATAAGAAAAGAGCCCATAAAAATTAAGAGGACCGAGCTCCGCTCGGGTTTTTAAAAAGGGTAGGGCCCTCGCTCCGCCCTTCTTTTTTAAGGAAAAGGGCTCCCGTAAAAAAAAGGATTTTTATGGGCTCTTTTCTTATCTTATTCAAAGGAGGGTACAAACCAGAACGGGGTTTTTAAAAAAGGCTGCGCCCTTTTTAAAAAGCGGAGCGAGGGCCCAAAAAATTTATGAGGCCCGAACTTTTTTTTTTTTAAAGGAGGGTAATAACCCTTTCTCCTTTCTTTGCAAAAAACGTCAAAAAAAAAGAAGGTGGAGTTCGGACTTCTTCAAAAAAAAAGGAATTGTTCTTTAAAAAGCCCTGGCAAAAAAAGAAAACAGCGATTTCCTTTTTTAGAAAAGAAAGGACCTTTTTTAAAAAGCGGAGCTTTTTGTTTTTTCTTTGACTGGGCTTTTGATAGAGCAGGACTCAGATCAAAATTCATTCCTTTTTTTAAGGAAAAAAGCCTTTCAAAAGACTTAAAAAAAAGCTTTTGTTCTGGACCTTTCATGTTTAAAGGTCCAGAGGGGTAAGCTAATTATAAAGTCATTTTTTGAACCCGGGTGAATTTCAGGCCTCTTAAATTCTTTGGGCCTCTATTAAAGAAAAAAAGGACTAGCTAATCTTCATCTTCCTGTTTTTTTTCTATGAAAAAAAGAAAAAATAGAACACCTTCCCCTCCCTTTTTTAGAAGAAATGACGGGATTCCTTGTTTTACTAAAAAAAGGCTTTTTTTGAATTTAGAAAGATAAAAAACATTTAAAACCTTTTTTTAGCTCTTTCCTTCCTTAACAAACAAAAATTTCAGAAAAAAAATGTTCTTAGAAACACTAAAAACTTCTCTTTTCTTTCTATTTTCAAAAAGAAAAACATTTTTCTTTTTTTTAGAATTTTATTCATTTTTTTTCTTAAAGTGGAAGAAAAAAGGCCCCTGCCCGAACTCCGTTCGAGAAAAAGGAAAAAAAAAAAAAAAGGGCTCCTGCCCGAACTCCGTTCGGGAAAAAGGGAAAACTTTTTTTAATAAGAGCCTTTGTTCCGCTCTTCCCTAGAACTAGCTAAATAAAATGTAAAAAAATTCTTTAGTTCTTATATAAAAAGCTTTTTAAAATTCAAAAGCCCTAGCCCATTTGCCCATTAAAGATGCTTTTATAAAAAAAGCACAAAACTGGGAGCCTAATCTTCTTTTCAATATAAAAATGATCGAATTGAAAAAATATTAAAAATTTTTTAAAGGTGTAACCCTTTTTGAAAAAGGCTCCGCTTTCTTCTTTTTTATAGAAAAAGGGCTTTTGCCCGAGCTCTGCTCGGGTGTAACCCGAACCTGAACGGGGTTCAGGCCTTTTAATTTTTGAGGGCCCCGCCAAAAAAGAAAAGGGCTTTTGCCTGAGCGGAGCTCAGGTGCAACCCTTTGAAAAACCCCGTTCGGGCCTCTTTAGTATTTTGGGCCCTGTTTTTGAAAGAGGGCTTTCTTATTTTTTAATTAGAGAAGCTTTTGCCTGCGTCCAAATGTTGTTTAATTGCCTAGTAAAAAAATTTTTTATTTTAGTGCATTAAAAAGAGAGAAATAGACCCAATTCTTTTTCTTTTTTTAAGAAGAGCATTTGTGAATAAAAAAGTTCTTAAAAAAAAAGAAATGACCGCCCTCTCAGCATTTTTTGAATTTCAAAAAAGAGCCCCGTTAAAGAACCCGAGCTTTGTTTGAGTCAAAAAGGTAAGACTTTTTAGAGTGTTGTTTATAAGTAGTGGTCACTTGTTTAAATTCTTGATTAATAAAAAAAAGTAGGGTCCATTTTTCCGCTCTTTCTTACAACTAGCTAGTATTCCTCTTCTCTTTTTTCAAAAAGTCTTTGCCTAGGGGGAGCCCAAGTCAAAACGAATTAGCTAGTTCTAAGGTTAAAAAAGCTTAATAATAAGAAATAAAAGTAGGCACCTTTTTTGTTTTATTCTGAAAAAAGAAATAAAAAAGAAAAACTATTTATTAACAATTTTTTTTAAACTAAAACAGAAAAAACTCTCTTTTTGGTCTTCTTTTTCAGAGCAAAAGAGAAAAGAAAAATTTTTGTCCTTCCTTTCTGATTTCAAAAAACGTTTTGAGTCTAAAACACAAGAATGCAACCTGAACCCTGCCTTTTTCTTTTTTTTACAGAGAAAGTCGTTTTCTAGTTTGCTGTGTGTAACCCAAACCTTCTTTTTTTTGGGCAGAGCTCGGGTCCCCTTAAAAAAAGGATTTTTATGGGCTTTTCTTCTTTTTGGGCGGAGCACGGGTCCAGAATCAAGACTTTTTCTTTTATTTAAAAATACACTAAAAAAAATTTTTCTTTCTTTTTCTCGCCTCTTTTCTAAATATATTCTTTTTTATTAAAAGAAAAAAAGAAACATTGTTTTTGAACTTGAAAAGACCAACTCTAAAGTTATTGGTATGGGGCCTTTCTAAATGTAAACTAAAGAGTTTTTTGATCTTTGCTAATCCTTTTTAAAAAACGAGGAGGCTAAATAGAGAAAAAGCAAAAAGAACGTAAGAAAAGCCACAAATAGGGCTCAAAGCTTTTTTCAAAAATGTTACTGCTTTGAAAAAAGAGTGAAGTGAACTATTAAAGATTGTTTCTAAAAAAAAATTTTCTTACCTTTTTCTAAATTAGGGAAAAAGAAAGTTAGAATCTTTTTTAGAGGACCGCTTTTTTTTGAATAAAGCCTTTTCTTTTCAAAACTCTAAGATTTTTTATTTTATAAAAAATCTTCCTAAAGCTCAAAAATAGACTTTTAATAAAAAAGGATTTCAAAAAAAATTTTCAAAAATCTCTTATGGTAGAAGCTTTGTTATCTGGAATCGTATTAGGATTAGTTCCTGTGACTATTGCAGGACTCTTTGTGACAGCTTATTTGCAATATAGACGTGGTGAAAGAGCTACTTGGTAAAACAGGTGTAACCAAAACCCGAACGAGGTGAGGGCCCCTGCCCTCACCTTCTAATTTTTTTGGTTCGGCCTCTTAATTTTTTGGGCCTTTTTCTTTATTGGGCGGAGCGAGGGCCCGAAATATATAAGAGGCCCGAACTTCGTGAGGGTAAAAACCGGAACGGGGTTTTTAAAAAAGGCTGTGCCCTTTCTTTTTTAAACGGAGCGAGGGCCCTTTCTCCTTTCTTTGTAAAAAAAGATAAAAAAGTAAGAAAAGAAAAAGGCCTTCTAATGTTTTTGGTTCGGGCCCCCTTCAAAAAAAGTCTTTTTATGGGTTTTTTCTTTTATGGCCATAAAAGAAAAAACCTTGGGCCTCTTAGAATTTGCGCGCCCTGCCAAAAAAAAGGATAAGATCCGAACTCCGCCAAAAAAGAAAAGGGTGCAACCCTTTGAAAAAACCCCGTTCGGGCTTTTGCCCTCTTTAAAAAGCGGAGCGAGGGCTTTTGCCCGAACCCGAGCGGAGCTCGGGCAATGGCTCTTTTTAAAAGGAGGGTGCAACCCTTTGAAAAAACCTGAACGGGGTTTTTAAAAAGGCCTTTTAAAGATTTCGGGCCCCGCCAAAAGAAGAAAAGGGCTTTTGCCCGAGCTCTGCTCGGGTGTAACCCTTTGAAAAAACCCTGTCCAAAAAAGAGAAAGGGCTTTTTTTTTAGAATTTAAAAGAGTCTTTGTTCTTTTTTTGAACGTTCTTCTCTTTTTTTATTAATGAAAACTAAGAAGACGTTTTTTAAATAAATTTTTTAGAAAGTAGTTACTTCCTAAAGAAAATAGGGGCGCGTCCTTCATAAAAAAAGGGGGCTAGAACAGAAGCGTTTCTTATTATACTTAAAGAGCACCTTTCTTTATTCTTTCTCTCTCTCTTTTTTTACAAAAAAAAGAAAAAAAGAAAAAACGGCTTTTCTTTCTTTCCAGAGGTTTTTCAAAAATGAAAACAATTTTGTTTTTTATAAAAAACACTTTTAAAAAATTGTTTTTGAAGACTAAACGGTTTTTGGACCCATGCTTTTTTTAAAAAGCTTTATTCTTTTTTTTAAGAAACTTTTCTTAAAATGAAAATTTGGACATTCTTTTCTTTTTCTGTTAGAATAGAATCAAAAGTTTTAAAAACCTCTTAATTAAGCTAGTTTTGGCCGCTTTAATGATTCCATCTATTTAGTCTTTTTTCTAAATAAAAAAGAGGGATTCTTTACGACAAAGTGAGAAAGCGAGAAAAGCAGCATTCAAAGCTGAACCTTTCTTTTGTTTCATTTAAGTAGAAATTTAGAAGGTACGGATTTTCTCTCTTTTAGAAAACAGGGTCACTTTAGCTTTAGAAAAGGGGAAATGGAGACTAATAAAAAGAATGGGCCTTTTTCCAAAACTCTTCTTTTCAAAAATATTCTTTTTTTTAAAAAAAGAAAGGAAGGTGACATAGCCAAGCGGTAAGGCAGTAGATTGCAAATCCTCCATCCCCAGTTCGATTCTGGGTGTCGCCTATTTGTTTTTTCTTTTTTTTGACATAAAGAAAGGTTCCGCCTTCTTCTTTTTTTGGAAAAGAAAAGAATTTTGCCCTTGCTGCGCATAGGACCAGAGTCTAGAAATTTTCACCTTTAAGTCAAAACAAAAAAGAATTTAAACTTTTTTATTTTCTATTTGTCAAATAAAAAGGTTTGAAAAAAAAACTTTCAAAAAAAGATATTGTTTGCTTTCAGCAACAAAAACAAGCTCGTTTGCTTTTTTGAAAGAAGAAAAGACTCTGCCCTTTTTTATGGCCCGAGCTCCCCCTTCTTCTTTTTTTGGAAAAGAAAAAAGGTTCGGGCAGGGGCCCTGGCTCCGCTTTTTAAAAAGGGACCTTAACTTTTAGAAGGCCCAAACTTTGTTCGAGTGTTTTCAAAAGGGTAGCACTTTTTTCTTTCAAAGGTATTTCTCCGCTCCTGCTTTTTTCTTTGCAAAGAATTTCTCTTTTTCGAATGACAGAAAGTGAAATAAAGCTCTGCATAGGTCTAACTCACACTCGATTTCTTCTTTGATAATAAAACGCATATTTTTAGGGGTTGTTTGCATCTTTACATGATAACTCTTTAGTTATTGGGAAGAAAAGAAAAGAGAAAAAAAGAACTTTTATGAGTTTACAAATTTGTATTATGACACCTGAGCGTATTTTTTGGAATGGTCAATCAGAAGAAATTGTTTTACCAACTAATACTGGTGAAATGGGAGTTTTGAAAAATCACGCCCCTATTATAACAGGTTTGGATGTAGGTGCCATGCTAGTTCGTACAAAAGAAGGTTGGAATTCTTTTGCTATTATGGGGGGGTTTGGGATTGTTGGTCAAAACCGTGTGATTTTATTGGTAAATGCTGCTGAATCATCTGAAACAATTAATGCAGAAAGTGCTGAAAATGATTTAAATACAGCTAAAACAGCATTACAGGATGCTAAAGATCCGAAACAACAAGTAGAAGCAAACTGTGCTTTCAAGAGAGCAAAAGCACGTTTCCAAGTTGTGAAAAATTTAACAAAAAATTCTTAAAAAAAGAGACTGCTGTCCAAAATTTTTTTTAAAGTCTCAAAAATCCTTAAAAAAAATTTCTTTTTTTAGAGTCCCCTATTTTTCCTTTTTTAAGAAGAAGAGAGAAAAAGGGAACATTTTTGAAACAAAAGTGCCTGAACAGGGTTCGAGTTGCACCTTTTTAAAAAGCGGAGCTCAGGCAAAAGCCCTTTTCTAATTTTGGCGCGGCCCGAAATCTTTAAAAGGCCTTTTTAAAAACCCCGTTCAGGTTTTTTCAAAGGGTTGCACCCTCTTTAAAAAGCGGAGCTCGGGCAAAAGTCCTTTTCTTTTTTGGCAGGGCCCGAAATATTTAAGAGGCCGAACTCCGCCAAAAAGAAAAAGGGTTATTACCCGAGCTCCGCCCAAAAAGAAAAAGGGCGCAGCCGAAACCCCGTTCCGGTTTAGGTTGCACTTCTTTCTGTTTTAAACTTTTAAAAAAAAGCAAAATTTAGCCTTTTAAAAGAGCCAATGCCCTTATTAAAAAGCTCCGCTCGGTTTTTTATCTAAAAAACTCATTCCTAAAGTATTATGATTTAAAACAAAAAAAAAAGAGCTCTAAAAGCGAATTTTAGCCTTTTTTGAGTTTTTTTCTCTTATGATAGATTTTATTTTTTTCTCAAAAAACTCGCTCTAGAAGAGAATTTGAGCCCTTTCTGAAAGTTTTTATCAAAACAACCGGAACAGGGTTCCGGCTGGGCCCTCTCTGCTTTTTTTGTAAATAAAAAACTTTTTTAAGTTCTCGAACGGGGTTTTTTCAAAGGGTTGCACCTGAGCTCCGCTCAGGCAAAAGCCCTTTTTCTTTTTTTAGAGATTCTCTCTTTTTCTCAAAAAGGGCTTTAGAAGCCAAATTAAGCCCTTCCTGAGGGTTTTTTTCTCTTATGATAGGGGGATTTTAATCAATTTCTCAAAAAAAGAGCTCTAGAAGCAAATTGTAGCCCTTCCATTTTTTTTTAAGAAGTGGGTTTTGAGAGAAAACCGGAACCTTATAATTTTTTTGGTTCCGGCCAAAAAATTTTTAAGGCCCTTCTGCTTTTTTGGCGGGACCATAGCCTGAACCCCGTTCAGGTTTTTTCAAAGGGTTGCACCCCTCTCTGCTTTTTCTAAATAAAAAACTTTTTTAAGTCCCACTTTTTTCGTTTTTAAAAAAGAAGAGGCAGAAAAAGGCACATTTTGAAAAGAAAAAAGACTTTTTTAATAGATTCTCTGTTTTTCTAAAAAAGCGTTCTAGAAGCCAAATTAAGCCCTTCCTGAGGGTTTTTTTCTTTTATGATAGGGGATTCAACCTTTTTATAAAAAAAAGAGCTCTAGAAGCAAAATTTAGCCCTTCCATTTTTTTTTTAGAAGCGGGTTTTTACATAAAACCGGAACAGGGTTTCGGCTGCACCCCTCTCTGCTTTTTTCTAAATAAAAAAAAAGTTTTTTAAGAAAGAATCTTTTTTTGAAAAGTCCCTATTCTTCTTAAAAAAGAAAAAAAAAGGCACATTTTGAAAAGAAAAAATTTTTTTTAAGATATTCTCTCTTTTTCTAAAAAAGGGCTCTAGAAGCAAAATTTAGCCCTTTCAAAGGTCCCCTGCGAGGACTCTTATGATAGATTTTCTCTATTAGTTTAAAAAAAACTATTATTTCTTAAAAAAGGTTTTTATTTAGAAAAAAGCGGGGAGAAGGTCTTAGATAAAAACTCTCAGAAAAAACTAAATTTTGCTTCTAGAGCTAGTTTTTTGAAGAAAAACCTTTTTATTTAGAAAAACCTTTTTATTTAAAAAAAGCAGAGGAGGTTTTCTCTAAAACCCCGCTTCTTAAAAAAAATGGAAGGGCTAAAATTTGCTTCAAGAGCTCTTTTTTTGAGAAAAAAGTCACAATATATTCAAAAAACAAAAAAGTAGCTTCAAAAAGAGTTTAAACGAAGATTTTTTCTTTAAAAATGCTCTTTTCTTCGAATTTATAAGGCTTTTCTTTAAAAAAGAAAGTTTTCTTTTAAAAAAGCTACTAAAAAGAAAAAAGTGTTTTTTCTTTAGAAATAACGTAGAAAGCTATTTTTTCTTAAAAAAGCTATTCTTTAGAAAAAAACGCAGAGGGGGTTTTCTCTAAAACCCCTCAGAAAGGGCTAAAATTTGCTTCTAGAGACCTTTTTTTGAAAAAAGGTCTAAGAACCTTCAAAAAAGAAAAAGTGGCCCCAAAAAGCGTTTAAACGAAGATTTTTTTCTTTAAAAAGCTTTTTTCTTTGAACTTAAATGGCTTTTCTTAAAAAAAGAAAAATTTTTCTTTAAAAAAAAGATTCTTTTTTAAAAAAGGTTTCTTTATTTAGAAAAAAGCAGAGAGAGCCCCTGCCCGAACCAAAAAATTTTTAAGGTGAGGGCCCCTGCCCGAACCTCGTTCGGGTTGTTTCTCTAAAACCGGAACAGGGTTCCGGCTGCGCCCGCTTCTTAAAAAAAAAATGGAAGGGCTCAAATTCTCTTCTAGAGCGAGTTTTTTGAGAAAAAGATAAAATCCTATCATGAGATAAAAAAAAACCGGAACAGGGTTCCGGCTGCGCTCCTTCTTCCACAAAAAAGGGAAGGGCCAAATTTAGCTTTTAGAGCTCTTTTTTGAAAAAAGGTCAGAATCTCTTCAAAAAAGAAAAAGGCCCCGCAGGGGGCCTTAAAAACGCTCATTTTTTCTCATAAAATGCTTTTTTTTGTGAATTTAATAGGCTTTTCTTTTTTTAAAAATTTTTGAAAGAATGAAAAAAAAAGAAGTTTTAAGCTTTCTAGCGGCTTTTTTAAGGAATTCAATTTGGCCCATAATAAGTACTGTTTGCTTTTTAGCTTTTTCTTTGAGTTTTGAAATATCAACTCAAAAGGGTCTTTCTTTTGCTTGTAGAATTCATGACTTCTAAAAAAAGTTTCCTAGCAAAAAACATTATGGTGCTTAAGTTTCTATTCTTTATTAAAAACATGAGCAGACACCAAAATTCTCAGAAAGGGCTTTTTTGACTCAATTAAAAAAATTTTTTGAAATTTTTTGGCCTTTTTTTTTTCCAAAAAAGAAGAAGGCGGAGCTTTTTATAAAGGGCTTTTTAAAGAAAAATTAAAGAGGCCGAACCAAAAAAATTATAGGGTGAGGGCTTTTGCCCTCTTTAAAAAGCGGAGCGAGGGCCCAAAAAATTTATGAGGCCCGAACTCTTTTTTTTTTTTAAAGGAGGGTAGAAACCGGAACGGGGTTTTGAAAAAGGGCTGCGCCCTTATTAAAAAGCTCCGCCCAAAAAGATTAAGGGCCCCTGCCTAAAAAAAAATACTACGTAAGGGTTTTTGAAAAAGGGCCTCATCAATTTTTCTTTAAAAAGCCCTTTATAAAAAGCTCCGCCCTTCTTTTTTTAAGGAAAAGGGCTTTTGCCTGAGCTCCGCTCAGGTGCAATCCGAACCCTGTTCAGGCTCTTTTTCTTTTTTGGCCAAAAAAGAAAAAGGTTCGGGCCTCTTCAATTATTAGGGCCCTTTTTCTTTTAAGTCAAAAAGGTACTAGATTAAAAAAGAAAACCAGAAGCTAGAAAAAACAAAAATTGAATTCCTGTACAATATTTGTTATTATATTCCTTTTAAGGTTTGCTAACTAAAGAAAAACTGCATTTCCTTTTTAATGAGAAGAGGAACTCTTTCTTGTTAAGTTAGTTTTGTGGGTTACTAACTCAATGGTAGAGTACTCGGCTTTTAACTGATAAGCTCTGGGTTCGAGTCCCAGGTAACCCAATTTTTTAAAGAAACTCTCAAACTTTCGATGTAAGGAAAAAAAAAGTTTTCGGTTCTTTTTCTTTATTAGTGTTCTTCTAAAAAAGGTTGAACTTTTAAGCCACTTTTTTTAAGAACTAGTGTAAAACAAAAAACCTCTCTTATTCTTCTCTTCTAAAGAAAAAGTTAACATAAGAATTCTCTGAGCTTCAAATTTTGTTTTTTCTAAATTTTGTCAAAAAAGATTTTCTTTCACTCAATACTATTCTGCTATCTAAAAAGAAAAAGAGAAAACCAAAAAACTCTGATTAGTATAGAAACAAAAGCTCTCCGATGGGCTCGCTTGTCTAAAAACAAAAGAAAAAAACATCTGCTTTAAAAAAAGATTAACGTCTTCTGGTTTTTAAAAAGACTAAGAATTTTTTTTTGAATTGATGAAAGCCAAAAATTCTCAAAAATGATTCAAAGGGGAGTAGGGCTCCTTTCTTAAAATTTAGAAAACACTTTTCCATTAAAAGAAGACTCTTTCTCTTTTGCTGGGGACTCTTAAAAAACTCTAATGAATTTTTCTTAAAGCAGAGAGTCTTCTCTTTTCTTTTTTTTAAGTAAGAGAGGAAAGAGTCTTTCTAGTTTCTTTAAAAAGGCCTTCTTTTTTGAACATTATTTCTTTTGCTAGGCTTCGCTTCGCAAATAAGAAGGGTATAACCCGAACCCTGTTCGGGCTTTTTTCTTTTTGAAATTCAGAAAGGGGCTCCGCTCAGATTCAAACTCTTTTTTAGAATTTTCATAATTTTCTAAATTTACAAAATTTTAGACCAGTTTTTAAAAAAAATTTTTAGAGTTTATAAAAAACCTTTTGTTTTGAAACAACATTGTGTAAGAATTACAATACAGCATGGAAGAAATTTATGGAAACACTTTTTATGATCGTTGCTAAATTACCAGAAGCATACGCACCTTTTGAACCAATTGTAAATGTTTTACCAGTAGTTCCTATTCTTTTCCTATTATTAGCTTTTGTTTGGCAATCAGCTGTTAGTTTTAGATAAAATTTTCTAAAACTTCTAAAAGTCTAGCTAGGGGGAGGTTCCTTCTTTTTCTTTTTCTTTTTCTTTTTCTTTTTCTTTTTCTTTAGGAGTGGTTTTTTTAATGAAATTCCAGACGAAAAAGTTAGAGAGGGGGAAGCTTCCTTCTGGCCCAACAAAAGAAAAAACAGAAAGCTGCGCATGGGTTGAAAGCTTTCTAAAGAAAATTTTTGAACCCAAACTGCACCTTCTTTTTGAAAATTGAAACAGTCTTTACCCTCACGTAGCCCTTTTCTTTTTTAGGCAGAGGCCTTCGCTTTATAAAAAGCCCGAACGAGTTTTTTAAAAAAAGGGTTGCACCTGAGCTCCGCTCAGGCAAAAGCCCTTTTCTTTTTTGAGGCAGAGGCCCTCGCTTCGCCCAAAAAGAAAAAGGGGCCTCAAAATTGAAGAGGCCCGAGCTTTGCCTTCTTTTTTTTTGAACTTTTTTTACAAAGAAAGAGGAAGGGCCCTGAAAATAAAAGAGGCCCTTTCTCTGTAAAAAAAAGAAGACCCAGAAAAGAAAAAATGTTCAGGTTGCACCTTTTCTCTGTAAAAAAAGAAGAAGGGCGGAGCTTTTTATAAAGAGCTTTTTAAAGAAAAATTTAAAAGGCTCGAACCCGAGCTCCGCCCGAGCAATGGCTCTTTTTTAAATAATAAATAAAAGGAGGGACCTTAAAAATCATTTGTTTTGAAGGGGGCTTTTTAAAGAGCTCCGCCCAAAAAAGAAAAAGGTTCGGTTTGCACCTCTCTTTTCTTTTTTTATTGTTTAAATCTACTTTTCCCCTTTTCTTTAAAACTCTCTGGTTAGAGTGTCAAAGAGCAATAGGGAAAAAAAGGTTCTAATTCTTTTTTAATTAAAATAGGAAAAAGCTTAAAAAAAAACATTTAGCAATATTCTGGGACTCTGGACTCCGTCCAAAGCAAAAGCCCAAACGGTGTTGGGTTGCACCCTCTTTAAAAAGCAGAGCTCGGGCAAAAGCCCAAACGGGGTTGGGTTGCACCCTCTTTAAAAAGCAGAGCTCGGGCAAAAGCCCGAACAGGGTTCGGGTTGCACCCTTTTCTTCTTTTGGCGGGGCGCAGCCGGAACCCCGTTCCGGTTTTTGAAAAAGGGTTGCACCCTCTTTAAAAAGCAGAGCTCGGGCAAAAGCCTTTTTTGTTTTTTGGACGGGGCCCTCAAAAATGAAGAGGCCTGAACCCCGTTCAGGTTTTTTCAAAGGGTTGCACCTTTTTAAAAAGCGGAGCTCAGGCAAAAGCCCTTTTCTTTTTTGGACGGGGTTTTTTCAAAGGGTTGCACCTTTTTAAAAAGCGGAGCTCAGGCAAAAGCCCGAACGGGGTTCGGGTTGCACCCTTTTCTCTTCCAAAAAAAAAAGAAGAAGGCGGGGCCCAAAATCTTTAAAAGGCCTGAACTCCGTTCAAGTTCGGATTACACCCTTCTTCGTAGAAAAAAAGAAGAAGACGGAGCGCAGCCTTTTTTAAAAACCCCGTTCCGGTTTTTAAAAAAGATTTACACCCCCTTTTGTTTTTTTTAAACAAGGGTCTTTCTTTTTTTGCAGGGTTCAGATTGCACTTTTTTCAATCTAATTAGAAAAGCGAAAAAACATTTTTAGAAATCTTCTAAAAGGTTTCAGATTCTCAAATAAATAGAAATAATTGAAACAAAAAAACCTAAAAGGGTTCCGAAATTTGGAAGTGCATTTTTAATAAGCATTAATTTTGCTAGAATGGTCGTTTTCTTCTTTAAAGTTTAAAGAAAGTGTCAAAATTTTTTTCTCTGGAGCTGGGCTTTTTTAAAAGCCTTTTTTGTTTTTTGGTAAAATCAAAAATTTGAACTTTTCTCTCAATACCATCTAGTCAAATCCGCCCCTTCTTTTTTTGCAGAAAAGGGGCGAATTTTTTGAATTTTTTAAAAAAGTCTTATCTTACTTATGACGTCAATGTTCCAACTAACTGTTTTTGCACTTGTAGCACTGTCATTTCTTTTAGTTATTGGTGTACCAGTTGTTTTCGCACTTCCTAACGGTTGGACAGAAAACAAAAAAATTGTTTTACCTGGCCTATTAATTTGGCTTTTATTAGTTTTTGCTGTTGGTATTTTAAACTCTTTTGTTATCTAAATTTAAATAAGCTATTAGATTACAAAAAGAAAATCTTTGTTAACCCGTGCGAAGTACGGGCAAAAGCTTTTTTCGAATTCGAAAAGGGCCCTTGCCCAAAAAACTAGAAAACGAGGAAACCAAAAAAGAGAAAAGGGCTTTTGCCTGAGCGGAGCTCAGGTGCAACCCGAACCTGAACGGGGTTCAGGCCTTTGAATTTTTGAGGGCCCTGTCCAAAAAAGAAAAAGGGCTTTTGCCCTCTTTAAAAAGCGGAGCGAGGGCTTTTGCCCGAACCCGAGCGGAGCTTTTTAAAAAGGCCTCTTAATTTTTATGGGCTCTTTTTTTTTTTTAAAGGAGGGTAAAACGCGAACTTTTTCTGTAAAAAAAGAAGAAGGTGGAGCTCGGGCCTCATTAATTTTTAGAGCCCCGCGAAAAAGAAAAGGGTCTTTTCCCCCTTTCTGTGTAAAAAAAGAAAAAAAGAAAGCCTTTTTTAAAAACCCCGTTCCGGTTTTTACGTAAAAAAAGAGCTTCGCTTTTTAAAAAGGGCGCAGCCCTTTTTAAAAACCCCGTTTCGGTTTTGACCCTCCTTTTAATTTTTAAAAGAGTTCGGGCCTCTTAAATATTTCGGGCCCTCCTTTTATTGAGAAAAGAGCCCATAAAAATGAAAAGGCCTTTTTAAAAAGCTCCGCCCAAAAAAGAAAACTGTTCAGGCCTCTTAACTATTTTGGGCCCTCCTTTTAAAAAGAAAAGAGCCCATAAAAATGAAAAGGCCTTTTTAAAAAGCTCCGCTTTTGAAAAAAGGCAGGGCTCTTCTTTTGCATAAAAACCCTGTTTTTCAAATTGAAATAGGGCATTTGCCCAGCAAAAGAAAAAACGCCCAGAAGAAGAAAGAAAGGCTTCTCCCTGGTTCTGAAAAATCCGGTAGTTGAACGCACATTTATTGAACAAAAAAAGAGGAGAATTTTCTATGAAATTAGCAGTTTACGGGAAAGGTGGAATTGGAAAGTCAACAACTAGCTGCAATATTTCGATTGCTTTAGCTCGTCGTGGTAAAAGAGTCTTACAAATTGGTTGTGACCCAAAACATGATAGTACATTTACTTTAACTGGTTTTTTAATTCCAACCATTATTGATACTTTACAAGCTAAAGATTACCATTATGAAGATGTATGGCCTGAAGATGTGATTTATCAAGGTTATGGCGGGGTTGATTGTGTGGAGGCTGGTGGCCCACCAGCAGGGGCTGGTTGTGGTGGTTATGTAGTCGGTGAAACAGTCAAACTTTTAAAAGAACTAAATGCATTTTATGAATACGACATTATTTTATTTGACGTACTAGGTGATGTTGTTTGTGGTGGGTTTGCAGCACCGTTAAATTATGCGGATTACTGCATTATTGTGACTGATAATGGTTTTGACGCTTTATTCGCAGCAAATCGAATAGCTGCTTCTGTTCGTGAAAAAGCACGTACACACCCTTTAAGACTTGCGGGTCTAATAGGAAACCGAACAGCAAAACGTGATTTAATTGATAAATACGTACAAGCTTGTCCAATTCCAGTTCTTGAAGTTTTACCTTTATTAGAAGACATTCGTGTTTCTCGTGTGAAAGGTAAAACCTTATTTGAAATGGCTGAGTCTGAACCTTCTTTAAATTTTGTATTGGATTATTACCTAAACATTGCTGATCAACTATTGACTGAACCTGAAGGTGTTGTTCCGCGTGAGTTGTCTGATCGTGAATTATTTAGCATGTTATCAGATTTCTATTTAAATCCGCCTTCGTCACTTTCAAATTCTGGTGAAACAGCTAAAGAACCGCAACAAGAACTTGATTTCTTTTTAGTTTAGCTTTTTTTGTCTTTTTCTTTAGATTCAAAAGAAAGAAACTTCAAAAAGAAAAGAAAAATCTCTTAAACTTCAAGTTTAAGCTTTCCTTTCCTCTAAAAGAGAAAGGAGTTCATTAAACCACTCCTAGTTTTTTATTATGTTTCTTAAAATTCGAAAAAAACTTAAATGGGGAACAAGAACTTTCCTTCCCCCATTTTTTATGAAGAGAATATGTGGCCTTCTTTACCTGTGCGGAACCTTTCTTAATTCGAAAAAAAACATGGGTCCATAATAAGAATAAGAAGAGGCACTTTTTTTCTTTTTGAATTAAGAAATATTTTTGAATTCGAGATTTTTCTCTTCTAAACTGGTGACCCTTTTCTTCTTTAAAAAAGATGGACTTTTGCTGGCTTTTGCCCAGGTTCCGCCAAAAAAAAAAGGCTTTTGCCTTTATTAAAATACAAAAGCTCCGCCCTTATTCTTTTTTTACAGAATAAGGGCGTTTGCCCTCTTTAAAAAGCGGAGCTCGGGTCCAGAGCAAATAAAAATTCACAAAAAAAAGAAAAAATCCTAAAGTTTTTTAAAAAACTTTAGGACAATCTCTAAATCAAATCACTTAAAAAGAGATTTAAAAATCTTCTTTTTTTCTTTAGCTTAAAAGAAAACTAACTAAAAAGGTTTTTTCTTTATGATTTTTTTTATTAATAAAAAGTGTCTTTTATTATCAAAACAGAAATTCTAGGATTAAGAAACAGTGAGGACCAAGAAATGAAACCTAATGGCACTCACTCCTGTTTTTTTTTAAATAAAAAAAGGCTTTTTGCGGAAAAGTTTTTTCTTATTTAAAACGGAAAATAGGTCTTTTTTTTAGACTCTTTTTCTTATTAAAAATTCAAACAAGGAGTTTAAAGAGCTTAGTTAATATAAAAAAATCAGAAAGAAGACTCTTTTACTTAGAAAGGGCTTCTGCCCGGATTCCCCCTGGGTCAAAAAACCACCAAATTGAACATATGGAAACATTATTACAACTTTTTGCAATCTTTTTAATCGTTACAGCAGGTCCTGCAGTTGTTGTTTTAGCTGCTAGTCGCAGTGGTAATTTATAAATCACACTCTTCTGATTCATTTACAAAAAAAGAAAAAATCAGAAATTCTTTTTAGATTTGCAAAGGTTTAATCTTTTTAAAATCTAAAAAAGGTTAGACTCCTCTCTAAAAAAGAAGGAGAGGAGAATATTGGTCTCCTCAATTTTTTTAAGAGTAATGGAGCTGCGAACATTTCTTTTCCTTTATCTGACGACAAGCTTGACGTCCACGTTAGAACTTTTTTTTGAAGAAAAACACAATATTTTTTCCGAACTCCGCCACAAAAGAAAGGCCAGGTGCCCTTTTTAACAAAATTTTGAGCGAAGCATAAATTTTTGTTTTTAAAAAAAATCTTTCTTTTTTGATAAACATGAATTAGAATATAAATTCTAAAGAAAGAAGCCTGCTTAACTCAATTGGTAGAGTATCGGTTTTGTAAACCGAAAGTTATCGGTTCAACTCCGATAGTAGGCTAATCCGTTTTAGAATCAAGTAAAAAACAAAGAATAAAAAAGCAGAAGAAGTTTTTTATTCTTTTCGTCCTTTCTTTGATTCTTTCCTAATACTCTTTAGTTTTCCTTTTTTATAAATATAAAAAGGTCCCCCCTTTTTCTTTCTAAAAAAAGGGGACCTTCTGCTGACCTTTTTCTTTTTTGCCAAAAAAGAAAAGGGGTGCGCTAAGGTTCAAAAATCTAGTCTTTTTAGCAAAGAATTCAGAAGCACAATAAGTTTCTTGTTCCTTTCTTATCTTCTTGCTCTTTTTTATGTAAGAAGCACCTAGTTCTCCGCTTCACTTTCCTTTTTAAAAGAAGAAGCGTGTAACCCAAACCTGAACTTCGTTCAAACCTCTTCAATTTTTTCAGGCCTTTTTCTTTTCCAAAAAAAAGAAGAAGGCGGAGCGAGGGCCCCTGCCCGAACATTTTTCTTTTTGGGCGGAGATCGGGCCCCTTCAAAAAAAGGATTTTTATGGGCTTTTTTTAAAAAAAAGGAGGCTAGAAACCGGGCCGGGGTTCCGGCCAAAAAATTTGAAAGACCCGAACGGGTTTTTTTCAAAGGGTTGCACCCTCTTTAAAAAGCGGAGCTCGGGCAAAAGCCCGAACGGGGTTCGGGTTGCACCCTTTTTCTTTTTGGACGGGGCGCAGCCGGAACCCCGTTCCGGTTTTTTCAAAGGGTTGCACCTTTTTAAAAAGCGGAGCTCAGGCAAAAGCCCGAACGGGGTTCGGGTTGCACCCTTTTCTTTTTTGGACGGGGCCCACAATATTAAAAAGGCCTGAACTCCGTTCAGGTTCGGGTTGCACCTGAGCTCCGCTCAGGCAAAAGCCCTTTTCTTTTCCAAAAAAAGAAGAAGGCGGGGCCCGAAATACTTAAAAGGCCTGAACCCCGTTCAGGTTTTTTCAAAGGGTTGCACCCCGTCAAAAAGGGCTTTTTTGTTGGGAGGCTTTCTTCTTTTTTAACCAGAGAAGCCTCCGCTCGGGTAAAAAACAATTTCTTGAATTATTTACTGGTCTTACATTTATATATTGAATAAAAAAAAGATTTTTTTACTAAATAAAAGCCCCCCCTTTTTCGACAGAAGAAAAGGAGACCTTTTTTTCTTTTTTCGCATTTTTCCGTTTTTTTGATGAAGAAAGGACCTCTGAAATTTTAAAGGCAGAGACTTCTTTAGTTTAAAAAAAGAAAACCTTTTTTATTAGAAGAAAGAAAAGAAACTTTCCCAAACCAAAAAAATTATAAGGTTCGGCTTCTTCAATATTATGGGCCCTTTTATGCGTCTAAAAAAAGAAGAAGGGCTTTTTTAAAAGCGAGGGCCCCTGCCCAAACCCTTATTCTTTTTGGGCGGAGCGAGGGCCTCTTCAAGTTTGAGGGCCTCTTCAAGTTTGAGGGCCCTTAATCTTTTTAGGCGGAGCTCGGCCTCTTCATAATTGAGGGCCCTTTTTCTGTAAAAAAAGAAGAAGACAGAGCTCGGGCCTCTTCAATTTTATGGGCTCTTTTTGAATTCAAAGAGTAGGGCCTCTGCCTAAAAAAAAAGAGCTAGCTGAGGGTAAAAACCTATTTCTCTGTAAAAAAAGAAGAAGGCCTTCTTTTTCTTTTTTTGGTTCGCTCTTTTCTTTTTTTTGCAGGGACTTATTTCTTTTGCTGGCTTTTTCTTAAAAAAAAACGAAGCTTTGGCCTTTTTTCTGTTGCTGGGCTTTTTTGTTTTTTATTAAAGAAAACTCCTCACGGGTCCAGAGTCTCTTTTCTTTTGTTTAAAGAAGGGGAGAATTTTCTTAAAATCAAAAATTGTGAATTTTTTGTCAAAACTTTTTCTAAAATGCTTCAAAAAACAAATACGAATGAAACTCTTAGATTTGAATGTGAGACTGGAAATTACCATACGTTTTGCCCGATTAGCTGTGTTGCATGGCTTTATCAAAAAATCGAAGACTCTTTTTTTTTAGTAATAGGAACAAAAACTTGTGGTTATTTCTTACAAAATGCTTTGGGTGTGATGATTTTTGCTGAACCACGTTATGCCATGGCTGAGTTAGAAGAAGCTGACATCTCAGCTCAGTTAAACGATTATAAAGAATTAAAAAGACTTTGTTTGCAAATCAAACAAGACCGTAACCCTAGTGTTCTTGTTTGGATTGGGACTTGTACAACTGAAATCATTAAAATGGATTTAGAGGGAATGGCCCCTCGTTTAGAAGCTGAAATTTCTTTACCGATCGTTGTAGCAAGAGCAAATGGACTCGATTATGCTTTTACACAAGGTGAAGACACTGTTTTAGCTGCAATGGCTGCGCGTTGCCCAGAAAGAACAGTTTTAAACAGTTTAGACTCTCAGAAGAAAGAAAACTTCTCTTCTTCCTCTCTTCCTGCTTTAGGACAAAAAGGGGTTCAGAAAGAAAGCGAATACGTGGACCATCCACCTTTAGTCCTTTTTGGTTCTTTACCAAGCACGGTTTGTCAACAATTAACACTCGAGTTGAAACGTCAAGGTATCAAAGTTTCTGGTTGGCTACCAGCACAGCGTTATTCTGAATTACCCTTTTTAGGTGAAGGTGTTTATGTTTGTGGTGTGAATCCCTTTTTAAGTCGAACAGCTATGACTTTAATGCGTCGTCGAAAATGCCACTTAATTGGTGCGCCTTTTCCTATTGGCCATGATGGAACTCGTGCATGGATTGAAAAAATTTGCTCCGTATTTAATGTGATTCCGCAGGGTTTAGAAGAAAGAGAATCTAAAATTTCAAATGGATTAACTGAATATTTGAATTTAATTAAAGGAAAGTCTGTTTTTTTTATGGGAGACAATATTTTAGAAGTTTCGCTTGCTAGATTTTTAATTCGTTGTGGAATGATTGTTACTGAAATAGGAATACCTTATATGGACCGTCGTTTTCAAGCTGCAGAGCTGGCTTTATTAGAAAAAACTTGTTTAGATATGAATGTTCCTATGCCTCGTATTGTTGAAAAACCAGACAATGCTTTGCAAATTTTAAGGATTCGAGAGCTTTTACCAGATTTGGTAATCACAGGCATGGCACACTGCAACCCTTTAGAGGCCCGTGGAATCAACACGAAGTGGTCCGTTGAATTCACATTTGCTCAAATTCATGGTTTTGTGAATGCTCGAGAAGTTTTAGAGTTGGTAACTCGACCATTAAGAAGAAACCAAGCCATCGATTCTTTTTTAAATAAAAAAGAAAAAAAAAATATTTCTCTTTTTGTTAAAGAAGGATAAAAGAAAAACAATGATTCATAAAAGCTCAGACAGCCCAGTTTCTGTCAAAGAATCGAAATTAATCCTTTCCCAGTTATCTAAAAATAAGAAGAAAATTTTTAGATAACCTAAATTTTTCTGAAATGCTCTGGCGTAAAAAATATGCTGTGATTCCGTTTTAAAATTTTTTTCAGAACTTCTCTCAAAAAGAGAGAATTCAAAAAACCTTTTAAAATCAGTATTCTTTTTTTAGCCCATGCTTGTGTGGAGCACAAATTTTAGAAAATCTCTCTTCAGACCCAGCTTTTAATAAAAAAAAAAAGAAAAAAGAAAAAAGAAGGTTTTAAAAAACTTGTAAAAGAAACGTTCTTTTGTTTCGTTTTCAAAAATCTCTTTTAGACATCGCTCTGAATCAAAATGGAAAAAAAGAAATTTTTAAAAAGCCTTTCTTTTCTAAGCTTTTTCTTTTTCGTTTTTAAAAAGTTCATCTCTTCACTTAGAATGAAAAAGACAATTCTAAAAACCTTATGAAAAAAGCTTTTTTAGGTTCAAAAAAGGAAAGAAATCTAAAAAGTCTTTGTTTTCAAAAGTTTCTTTTTTTGTTTTTAAAGAGTTCATTTTTTTGTTTTTAAAGAGTTCATTTTTTTACTTAGAATGAAGAAGAAAATTTTAAAAACCTTTTAAAAAAGACTTTTTTGTTTTTTCTTTTAAGAACTATTTTTAGCGCCGTAGGGCTAACAAAAAAGCTACTAAAAGGTTTTCTTCATAAAAAATGAAAAAAAAGCTATTAAATAATCAGATAAGAATTTTGTAAGTTTAAGTATTTTTAAATCTAAAGTTTCGAAAAGGATGCAGAGGGAAAAAAAGGGGGACGTTTTTAAGGTGCCCTTTTTTCCTTTTTTTTATTAGAAGAGACAGAAAGAATGACTGTTTGATTTTTCTAAGGTACGCAGCCTTTTTTAAAAACCCCGTTCCGGTTTTGACCTTATTCTAAAAAAACAGCTCTAGAAGATAAAATTAGGCCTTCTTGAGGGTTTTTTTCTCTCATGATAGGGATTTTATATTTTTTTAAAAAGAAGAGCTCTAGAAGCAAAATTTGGCCCTTCCATTTTTTTTTTAAGAAGTGGGCCTTTAAAATTATGAGGCCCGAGCTCCGCGAGGGCCCCTGCCCGAGCTACGTGAGGGTTTTTATTAAAACAACCGGAACAGGGTTCCGGCTGGGCCCTCTATGCTTTTTTATTAAGAAAAAATTTTTTTAAGAAAGAATCTTTTTTGAACTTTAAAAAAAATCTTTTTTAGGGTATTCTAAACTTTTTTAAAAAAGGGCTCTAGAAGCCAAATTTAGCCCTTCCTGAGGGTTTTTTTCTTTTATGATAGGATTTATCTTTTTTGAAAAAGAAGGTCTCTAGAAGCAAAATTTGGCCCTTTCTGAGGGTTTTTATTAAAAGAACCCGAACAACGTTCGGGCAAGGGCCCTCTCTGCTTTTTTCTAGATAAAAAAAGTTTTTTAAGAAAAAAATTCTTTTTGAAGTCGCCCCCTTTTTCTTTTTTCTTTTTTTCCTTTTTAAGAAGAGAGAGAAAAGGGCTTTTGCCTGAGCGGAGCTCAGGTGCAACCCGAACCCCGTTCGGGGACATTTTTATAAGAAAATGTTTTTTTTAAATAAATTCTCTCTTTTTCTAAAAAATGGCTTTAGAAGCCAAATTCAGCCCTTCCTGAGAGTTTTTTTCTCTTATGATAGATTTTCTCTTTTTCTCAAAAAACTCGCTCTAGAAGCAAATTATGGCCCTTTCTGAGGGTTTTTATCAAAACAACCCGAACAAAGTTCGAGCAGGGGCCCTCTCTGATTTTTTCTAAATAAAAAAGTTTTTTAAAAGAAGAAAAAGTACCCTTTTCTTTGAAAAAGGTTCCCCCTATCTTCTTTTAAAAATGCGGACTTTTTAAAAGAAAAATCTCTTTTTTATATAGATTATGACCTTTTTGATTTGAAAAAAACTCACTCTAGAAAAAAATTTTAGCCCTTCCATTTTTTTTGTGAAAGAAGGGGGCGCAGCCGGAACCCTGTTCCGGTTTTTCTTTTTCTTATGATAAATTATTATGAAGTTCTTTTGTCTAAAAAAGTGCTAAAAAAGGTTTCGCCCTTAAAAAAAGCGAACAAGGTTCCTCTTAAAATCCTTTTTTTAAGGGGTCCTGGCAAAAAGAAAGGCGTTTTTTCTTTTGTTGGGCCTTTTAAACTTTATTGATTGGCCGGAGCCCTGTTCCGGTTTCAACGCAAGAGAAGAGCTCCGTTCTTCTTCTTTTTTTGCGGAGAAAAGGGCTTTTGCCTGAGCTCCGCTCAGGTGTAATCCGAACCTGAACGGGGTTCAGGTCTTTTAAATATTTTGGGCCCCGTCCAAAAAAAAAGGGCTTTTGCCCGAGCTCCGCTTTTTAAAGAGGGCTTTTGCCCGAGCTCCGCTTTTTAAAGAGGGTGCAACCCGAACGTCGCCTTCTTCTTTTTTTGGAAGAGAAAGGGCCCTCCTTCTTTTAAGTCAAAAAAGCTTTTTAAAAAGGGTCTTTACGCAAAAGAAGAGCCCCGACCCAAAAAGAAAAAAGCTAGGTGCCCATTTCTAAATCTAAAAAAGCCCGAAAAGGATTCAGGTTACACTTTTGTTTTTGAATTTTGCACAAATGTTCAAAGAAGGGGGCGCAGCCGGAACCCTGTTCCGGTATTTTCATTTCTCTTAAATAAGAAAGGTTTTGATGCTATTTTAGTTCAGAATTATTAAAAAATGTTTTAATTTATTACAAGTTCAAAAAATGACAATTATTGAATCACAAGTTTTTATTGCCATGTTCATTGCATTAGGAGTTGGTTTTTTAGCTTTTCTTTTAGGAACTGCTCTTTATCAACGTAATTAATTCTATTTAAATTTTAATAGGTCTTTGTTAACACTGAATCTATTAGTCATTTTTGAATTCTAAACTTCAAAAAAAAGAGTTTTTATTAAAAAAAGACACCGCCTTTTTTTTAATATGTGCAAAGGGAGGGTTTTTTATCAACATTCAAAGGTTCTCTTTTTTTAGAAGAAATGGGGAAGGGGGGTTCTCCTTCCCCATTTTATTGACCTTTTGAACTGTCAGAGGTTCCATTTTTCTAGAAAAAATTAGAAAAGTGGGGACCTTTAAACGTGCGTGGCACGGGTTCTTTAACGGGGTGTAGGTAGATCTCAGCAATAGAAAAAAGGTTTTTACTCAAAAGGTTTTTACTCAAAAGAAGAGCTCTGCCAAAAAGAAAAGGACGCAGCCGGAACCCCGTTCCGGTTATTACCCTCCATTTAAAAAAGAGCTCGGGCCTCTTAAAGAATTCGGGCCCTCCATTTCAAAAAGAGCTCGGGCCTCTTAACTATTTTGGGCCCTCCATTTAAAAAAGAGCTCGGGCCTCTTAAAGAATTCGGGCCCTCCTTTTAAAAAGAAAAAAGAGCTCGGGCCTCTTATATATTTCGGACCCTCCTTTTTTTTAAGAGCCATTGCCCTCATTAAAAAGCGGAGCGAGGGTCTTTGCTCAAACTTCATCAGGGTAAAAACCGGAACGGGGTTTTGAAAAAAGCCTGCGCCCTTTATAAAAAACTCCGCCAAAAAAGATAATGGGCCCCTGCCTAAAAAAAAAGAAAAAAGCTACGTGAGGGGTTTTTAAAAAAGGGCCTCTTCAATATTTCTTTAAAAAGCGGAGCGAGGGCTTTTTAAAAAGGAAAAGGGGGCAGCCGGAACCCTGTTCCGGTTTTTACGTAAAAGAAGAGCTCCACCCCAAGAAGAAAACACTTCGGGTTTTTACCCGAGCTCCGCTCGGTCAGAGGCCCTCTTCTTTAATTAAAAAAGAGCCATTGCCCTCTTTAAAAAGCGGAGCTCGGGTTCGGGCAGGGGCCCTCGCCCTGCCAAAAAAAGTTTTTACCTGAGCGGAGCTCAGGCCAGAAGAAAGTTTTTTCTAAAAAAGAAAGGAGGAATAAAAAGTTTTTTTACTTTTTTAAATAAAAGAACGATACAACCCAAACCCGAACTCCGTTTTTTAAAAAGGGCAGTGGCCCTGCCAGATAAAGGAAGGGTGTAACCCAAACCCTGCTTTTTTCTTTTTTTACAAAAAAAAATCGTTTTTTGTGTTTATTGGGCTTTTGCTATGGACTTCCTGCAAGGTAGGCTAAATAGAGAGTAATAGGTAAAAACGCTTCTCTTTTTTAGTAAAAATGGTCTTTTTAAAGAAAAAATTTATACCAATCTTTTCTCTTTTTGGTTTAGGCTGAGTGAACTCTTTTTTGAAAATAAAAAGTTTAAAAAAAGGAAGGGTTTCTCATTTCTTCTTTTTCATTAGGGCCTTTTTTTTAGAAAAAACCCGAGCAGAGTTTTTTAAAAAGAGCCTCATAAATATTTAGAGCCCTTTCTCTGTAAAAAAAGAAGGCAGAGCTTGGGTACAAACCCTTTTTCTTTTTTGGGCAGAGCTTGGGTACAAATCCTTTTTTCCTTTTTAATTAAGAGAAAGGAATCCTTTCTAATTCATAGAAAAGAAAAATTTTCTAATAAAAAAAGTTTGAATTTTTACAAACCTTTTTCTTACTTAAAAAAAAGCATTTGTGCAACGCATTCTTTCAAAAAATTGTTGCAGAGCTTTTTAAAAGGAGCGTCACTTCAAAAGAGAGTTTCCTTCCCTATTACTCTCTAATTAGAGTGTAAAAAAGAGGCAAAAACATTTTTTACATGAAAAATAAAAAAGTGTTTTTTAAAAACTCTTTTAATTTTCTTTTTTTATGATAGAATTAGATATTATGCCTGCTTAGCTCAGTGGTTAGAGCACCCGTTTCATACGCGGGGTGTCACTAGTTCAACTCTAGTAGCAGGCACAATTCTTTTTTTAAAAATAGGAAGAAAATTCAGAAAAATTCTAAGATTTTTTGAATTTGAATTTTGACAAGGACACACTTTTAGAAAGAGAAGAAGGTTTTCTAAAGAAAAGAATGAGTACCTGGGGTGATGACCAGAGAGTCTCTCTTTTTATTCAAAAATTGGTTTTATACAACAACTAGCTTTTTGTGGGGTGTTTTGACCCGCTCGCTGCTTTTCTTAATTCAAAAAAAGAAGGTCAGCAAAAGAAAAAAAGGCCCGTGGTTTTTTCAAAGGGTTGCACCAGTCCAGAGCAGAAGAAAGAGAGAGTAAAAGAAAAAAGGTTCTTCAAAAAAAAGTTTTTTTTCTTAAGTTGCTTCAGTAGTTCAGCGGAATAGAACAATCGCCTTCTAAGCGATAAGTCGGGGGTTCGATTCCCTCCTGAGGCGCTAAATTGGTGGCAAAATTTCTTTTTTAATGAAAAAGACCTTAAAAAAGAAAAAACTTCTTTCTTCTAATTCTTTTTTTCAAAAGAGGACAAATTTCTTTCTAAATTTGAGCTCCGCAAAGAAGGGTGTAACCCAAATCTTTTTCTTTTTTGGGCGGAGCTTTTTACTAAGGGCCTCTTAAAGATTTCGGTCCTTTTGCTGTAAAAAAAAGAAGAAGGCGGAGCTTTTTAATAGTGAAGTTTTTTGGTTTAGCTTTAAAAAACAGTTTAAACCTGGTTTTGAACAGGTAAAAGTTTTTAAAGAAAAAAAGCTTTTCTTATTCCATTCCATCCTCTTTAAATTCAGAAGGAATTCAAAAGGGAAAGGGAAGTCTTTCTTACAAATTTCTCCTTTCTTGCAATTAAGAACTTTTGATTTTAAAATAGAAATAAAGAGCTAAAGAGCCTATAGACCTTGTTTTTTTTTTTATTTAGAAAAATTTGAGATATTTACACTCTTCTTTTTATTTAAAAAAACCTTACCACATTAGATTTAGTTTCAAAAAAGATTTAGAAAAATTGATTGTTTTTTTAGCTCAATTCTTCATATACAAAAAAGAAAATACATATTACTCTAAAGTCTATTGTTTAACCTAACGCTTACCCTAAATAATAAAAGAAAAGAAGCGCTTTCCTTAATTCAAAAAATTCTTTTTAAAAATGTTTTTTATCGAAACCAAGGGAGTGTAACCCGAAGCTTTTTCTTTTTTGGGCGGAGCTTTTTAATAAGGGCGCAGCCTTTTTAAAAAGCCCCGTTCCGGTTTTTACCCTCACGAAGTTCGGGCAGAGGCCCTCTCTTTAATAAAAAAAGAACCATTGCTCTCTTTAAAAAAGCGAAGCTCGGGTTTTTGAAAAAAGGGCCTCTTAAATATTTCTTTAAAAAGCCCTCGCTCCGCTTTTTAAAAAGGTAATGGCCTTTTTTTTCTATAAAAAAGAAGAAAACGGAGCTCGGGCCTCTTAATATCGGGCCTTTTTATGTAAAAAAGAAAAAGGCAGAGCTTTTTTAATAAGTGCCTCTTAACTTTTTCGGGCCCTGCCAAAAAAGGGAAGGTCCCTTTTCTGTCAAAAAAAAGAAGAACGGAGCTCTTCTTTTGCGTCAAAACTTGTCCCATTTGAATCGAAACAGGGTTGGGTCTTTTTTTCTTTTTATGGAGGACCTTGATTTTAGAGTGCTCAATTTTGACCAATCCTTTTACCTAAAAAAGAAAGAGTTCGCGGAAAAACCCAAATTCTTGAGTCACAGTTTTTTGGGAGAATTTTGACTTAGAGTGAATCCTCTCCCCCATCAAGAAAGTAAAAAAGAAAAAATGAGACAATATTTATGGGTTTACCTTGGTATCGTGTACATACAGTTGTGTTAAATGACCCGGGCCGCTTAATTGCAGTTCACTTAATGCACACTTCTTTAGTTTCAGGTTGGGCTGGTTCAATGGCTTTATACGAACTAGCTGTTTTCGATCCTTCTGACCCTGTTTTAAATCCAATGTGGCGTCAAGGAATGTTTGTTCTCCCTTTCATGACTCGTTTAGGTATTACAAAATCATGGGGGGGTTGGAGTATTAGTGGTGAAACAATTGCTAATACTGGTTTTGAATGGACTTATGAAAGCGTTGCTGCTGCTCATATTGTTCTTTCAGGGGCTCTTTTCCTAGCTGCTATTTGGCACTGGACTTACTGGGACCTTGATTTATTCCGTGACCCACGTGAGAAAAAACCAGCACTTGACCTTCCTAAAATTTTTGGGATTCACCTTTTCCTTTCAGGTTTAGTTTGTTTTGGTTTTGGTGCATTCCACATTACTGGACTTTTTGGTCCTGGTATTTGGGTTTCAGACCCTTATGGTTTAACTGGAAGTGTTCAACCAGTAGCACCTTCTTGGGGGTCAGATGGTTTTGACCCTTTCAATCCTGGAGGCATTGCTGCTCACCATATTGCAGCTGGTATTTTAGGTGTTTTAGCTGGTCTATTCCACCTTTGTGTTCGACCATCACTTCGTCTTTATTTAGGTTTATCAATGGGAAGCATCGAAACTGTACTTTCTAGTAGTATTGCTGCTGTTTTCTGGGCTGCTTTTGTAGTTGCAGGGACTATGTGGTATGGTTCAGCTGCAACTCCAGTTGAATTATTTGGTCCTACAAGATATCAATGGGACCAAGGCTTCTTCCAACAAGAAATTGAAAAACGTGTGAGTAAGAGCCTTGCAGCTGGTGATTCGGTGACTGAAGCTTGGGCAAAAATCCCTGAAAAATTAGCTTTTTATGATTATATTGGAAACAACCCTGCTAAAGGCGGTCTTTTCCGTTCTGGTGCAATGAACAGTGGTGATGGTATTGCAGTAGGTTGGTTAGGACACGCGGTTTTCAAAGACCGTGATGGCAATGAATTATACGTTCGTCGTATGCCAACTTTCTTTGAAACATTCCCTGTTTTATTAATTGACAAAGATGGTTTAGTTCGTGCTGACGTTCCTTTCAGACGTGCTGAGTCGAAATATAGTATTGAACAAGTTGGTGTTTCTGTAAGCTTCTTTGGTGGTGAACTAGATGGTTTAACATTCAGTGACCCAGCTACAGTTAAGAAATACGCTCGTCGTGCTCAATTAGGTGAAATTTTCGAATTTGACCGTGCTACTCTTCAATCTGATGGTGTTTTCCGTAGCAGCCCTCGTGGTTGGTTTACATTTGGTCACTTATGTTTCGCTTTACTTTTCTTCTTTGGTCACATCTGGCATGGTGCTCGTACGTTAGCACGTGACCGTTTTGCAGGGATTGATGATGATGTAACGGACCAAGTAGAATTTGGTAAATTCCAGAAAGTTGGTGACCCTTCAACGGCTCGCCAAGGTGTTTAAGAAGTTTTTGAAAGCTTTTCAAAGAAAAAATTCTTTTTCAGCTTTTGAGAATTTTTGGAATTTCAGAGGATTTCTGATTTTCTTAATTAGAAATTCTCTGCAAACAAGAAGGGTGTAACCCAAACCTCTTTCTGTAAAAAAAGAAGAAGGCGGAGCTTTTGAAGAAAGGCCTCTTAAAGATTTCGGGCCTGCCTTCTTTTTTTTTGAAAGGAAAAAGGTGAACCTTGTTCGGGTTTGGGTTACACCCTTTTTCTCTCGAACAAGTAACAATTCTTAACTCTTCTAAAAAAGAGTTTTTTTGAATTCTCAGAAAGAGAGAACCTTCTTCGAATCTAAAAAAACTTTCATAAGTCTAAATATTTTTCTAAATTAGGGTATAACCCGAACTCAAACTTCGCTCAAAAAAGGGTGCAACCTTCCCCAAAAAACTAGAAAAAGATGAAACAAAAAAAAGGGTGCAACCCGAACGAAGTTCGGGCAAAAGCCCTTTTTTAAAAAACTCTGTTCGGGCCTTTTCTCTTTTTAGGGCCCTGTTTTTGAAAAAAAATATTCTTTTTCGGCTTTTTTGAGTTTGCTGTCTTTTGAAAAAACCTGAGTTTAGCGAATATTAGCAAAATTTTTTTGAATAGAATGGAAAAGGGTGTAGGATATAGAAAGAAAAAGTTGGGCCCCAATTTTTTGGTGCAAATGATTGACTATCTATTAAGAAAAAATTAGAAAATTAGAAAAGTTTTTAATAGAAAAAAAATCGAATTTATTTTAATATCAAAGACATTCGTCAAAAAATCAAAATCTATGGAAGCACTAGTTTATACTTTTTTATTAATCGGAACATTAGGTATCATTTTCTTTGCAATCTTTTTTAGAGAACCACCACGTATTGTAAGATAATCTTTTTTCTTTTTTGTGTTTTTCTTTCTTTATCTAAAATTAGATGAAAAAGAAAAGGCTTTGCTGAAAAGAATTCTTTTTCTTTTTTTTCTTAAATGGGGAAAGGCAAATTCCCTTTCCCCATAATTCAAAAAAACAGAAAGGTCTAGCCCCCCTTTTTATTTAAGCTTTTATGTCAAAGCAAAAAGGGTCACCTTTCTCTTTAGAATAAAAAAATTTGAATTGATGGACACCCCCATAAAAAGGGCCATTGTCTTTTAACAAGAGAAAAAGAGGGTAGCTTTTGCCAACAAGTTCAAACCTCTTTTTATTCTAAAAATTTTTAAAACGTCCTCCCTACTACAAAAAGAAAAAAGAAAAAAAGCTAGCTTTAACAAAAAGAAAGAAAACGAATTAGAGTGGTGTGAAAAAGTTCAGAGAACAAAAACTCTATTCACTCTAATCTAATCCTCTTTTTGAAATTTTCCAAAATCTAGAGAGTTTTTGTAGAATAAAAAACACTTCCATAAATTTTTTTAAAAAAGAAAATTCTTTTTTTTAGAGTGAAAAAAGAAAAAAACAGCTTTTGCTAACCTGTGCTCCGCAAAGAAAAAGGGCTAGCAAATAAAAAAAGAAAAACTAAGAAAAAAGACTCTCTGAATGGAGGTAGAAGCGAAAGAGGGCAATATTTTGACTCCTGTTTTTTTTTTCTTGAAAAATGATAAATAGCTCTTTTAAAAGAAAAAAAACTTTTTTAAGAGATTCTATCTTTTTATAAAAAAGGTCTCTAGAAGTCAAAATGAGGCCTTCCTGAGATTTTTTTCTCTTATGATAGATTCTCTCTTTTTCTCAAAAAACTCGCTCTAGCAGCGAATTAGAGTCTTTTCTGAGGGTTTTTAGATAATCAACCCGAACTTCGTTCGGGCAGAGGCCCTCACCTTATAATTTTTTTGGTTCGGGCAGGGGCCCTCTCTGCTTTTTTCTTAAAAAAGTTTTTTAAGAAAGAATTTTTTTTTGTACTTAAAAAAAAATGGTTTTTTTAGAGATTCTGACCTTTTCTCAAAAAGGGCTCTAGAAGCCAAATCTAGCCCTTCCTGAGGTTTTTTTTATCTCATGATAAGATTCTACCTTTTTCTCAAAAAAGTGCTCTAGAAGCAAATTTTGGCCCTTCCATTTTTTTTTTTAAGAAGTGGGTTTTGAGAGAAAACCTTCTCTACTTTAAAAAAAACTTTTTTAAGGAAGAATCATAAAAAAATGTCTTTTTAAGGTTCCTTTTTGTACAGAAGTACTAGAATTCCGCAAATATAATAAAATTTTTTTAAAGTGATAAATTCAAAAAACTTATAGCTAGAAAAAAATCTAAATGAAACAAAACCCAGCAAATGTTTTTTCTAAAAAAGAAAGAAAAACCTTTTTAAAAAGAGTGGGACTTTTCTTTTTTTATAAAAAAAGAAAAAGAAAGACTTTTGCCTCTTCAAATCGAATTCTAGTTATTCAGTAGAGTTTTTAGAAACTTGCAGCAAGAGAAAATCGGAAATTTTTAGATGAAGATTAACTAATCTTCATTTTTAAAGTCAAAGAATTTGCGGGACAGCAGGTTTTATATTTATAAAATAGAAAGTTTTTTAGTAATTACATAAAGTAAAAATTTCTTTTTAGCAAACAAGATATGGCAACAAAAATTTCTTCAAAAATTGAAACATCGGCTGACACAGAACTTCCTCCAGGTATTAGCACAAAATTAGGTAGACTATTAAAACCATTAAATTCAGAAGCTGGTAAAGTTTTACCAGGTTGGGGTACAACAGTATTAATGGGAATTTTTATGGCTTTATTTGCAGTTTTTTTACTAATTATTCTTGAAATTTATAATAGCTCAGTGTTGTTAGAAGACGTTACTATGGGTTGGGAAAGTCTTTCGAAAGGCTAAAGAAAAGAGTTTTTTCTGAATCAAAAAAGACTTTTTATCTAAAATTTTTTATTAGACTTTTCGGGAATTTTAAAATTCTACTTTGAAAGTGGGCAGGGGCTTGCCCCTGCCCACTGCTTTATAGAAGTTTTTTTACTAAACTACAGTCTTTAACTAAACTTTTTCAAAAGTCCTTATGGTTTAAAAAGAAAAAGAGTTTTAAAGCATCTTTAGAACTCTAAAAAAAACTTTTTTGGCTTTTTTACAAAAAATCGAATTCCTTACTGATTCCGTTTTAGGTTTTTTGCTAAACCTTTCTTAGTTCTAAATAAAACGAGCCAGAGTGTCCTTTTTGAAAACAAAACTCAAACAAAAAGTTTTTTTTAGAACAAAGTTCTTTTTAGAAAAAAGTTCTTTTTAGGGCGTTCTGTCCACAAAGCCCATAAATAGGCAATTTCTCTATTCAAAAAAATGGTGGGATGATTAGGGACCCTTTTTCTCCCTCTTTTTTTGAAGACTAGTTTTTCTTTTTAAAAACTAAATACACTTTTTTATATCAAAAAAAACTTTTTTTTTAGAAAGTCCTTTTTTTAAAGTTCGAAGGGTGGAACCCGAAAATTTTTCTTTTCTGGCCAAAAAAAAGAAAAGGGCTTTTGCCTGAGCGGAGCTCAGGTGCAACCCGAACCTGAACGGGGTTCAGGCTATGGCGCCGTCCAAAAAACAAAAGGGTGCAACCCTTTGAAAAACCCCGTCCAAAAAAGAGAAAGGGCTTTTGCCCGAGCTCCGCTTTTTAAAGAGGGTGCAACCCTTTTTTAAAAAACCCGTTCGGGCTTTTTGTTTTTTTTTTGCGTAAGAGAAGGCCTTTTCTGTTAGCTGGTCCAAAAGAAAGCGCAGCTAAAAGCCCAGCTAAAAGAAGTCCCTCTTTTCTGTTTTTATTAGAAGAGGTTTCCATTTTCGAATCTAATACTAAAATGTTTTTTTAAATACATTTTTATAAAATTAAAGAAAAAACTTGCCCTATTCTTTTTTTTAAGTTAGAATTGTTCAAAATATTCAATTTACTCTTTTTTTGTTTATCCGTGCGGAGCTTTTCTTCACTCTTCTTTGAAAAAGGTAAGAAGGTAAAAGCCCTCTTTTAAAAACAGGGTTCGGGTTGCTCCCCCTGTTCTAAAGATTTTGTAAATAGGCTCTTATCTTAATGAAGAAAACCCTCTAGCAAAAGAGAAAAAACGAACGTAGGGTCCTAAAAAAGGATTAACAAAAGAAAAAGCTTTTTCTCTGTAAAAAAAAGAAGAAGGCTTCCTCATTTTCTAGTTTGTTGGGGAAAGGTTACACCCTTCTTTTTTGAAAAAAGGTAGTTCTTGAGATTCACCAAATGCTTTGGCTTTTTCTCGGAGTCTAAAAAGAAAAGACTTTAGGCCAGAAGCTTACAAACCTTTGCCGGGATAGCTCAGTGGTAGAGCAGTGGATTGAAAATCCACGTGTCACCAGTTCAATCCTGGTTCTCGGCAATTCGATTTAAAGTTAGTCTTTTATCCTTTCAAAAAGGGCGGAGTCTCTAAACTTTTTTAGAAAAAAGTTTAAGAATAACGCTCTTATTAAGACTCTCTTTCTAAATCTAAAAAAAAACAACAAAACAGTGCTATGAAAAAAGTCATATTTAATTAAAAACAATAAAAAAAAAATGCTTAGAAATGAATCAACCACAAAAACCAAAAAAAGAGTTTATTCTTCCTGAAGTACCAAAAAAAGCAACAAATACTCAACCTGAAGTACAAAAAAAAGCAACAAATACTCAACCCTTTTCTTCAAACAATCAGGGGACTCCTTCTAAATTGAGAAATGCGAACCCTTTGACCAAAATTGGGCCTAATTCAACAAATACTCGCCCCTCTGATGTACCAAAAAAAGCAACAAAAACTCAACCCTTTTCTTCGAACAATCAAGGGACTCCTTCGAATTTCAGAAATGCGAACCCTTTGACTAAGATTGGGCCTAATTCAACAAAAACTCAACCCTTTTCTTCGAACAATCAGGGGACTCCTTCGAATTTCAGAAATGCGAACCCTTTGACTAAGATTGGGCCTAGTTCAACAAATACTCGTCCCTTTTCTTCGAACAATCAGGGGACTCCTTCGAATTTTAAGAGTCCAAGTTCTTTAAATAAGGGTGGAGGACGTTCTAAATTCAGAAATTTGCTAAGAGAAAGAAGAGAGCAAGCTCTTAGAGACTTTCTTTATGAAAGACGTGTTCGCCGTGGTTTAGCCACACGAAAACGTAAAAAGAAACGTACTTTACCCATTATTCCACCAAAATCTCTTTTTATTTTGTTAAAATCTAAAAATAAAGTTCTTTACGATCGTAAGTTTGTAGATTATAAAAATAGAAGCTTATTACAAGAATATATTAGTTTTGATGGAAAAATTTTGCCTAGAAGAAAAACAGGAATTACAACAAAACAACAACGTTATTTAACAAAAGCTATTAAAACAGCTCGTATTCTTTGCTTATTACCGTTTGTCAAAAAAGAGAAAGGATTCCTAAGATAAATTTGAAGGTCTTTTTTCTTTTCTTTTTCTTTTTCTTTTTCTTAAAAAAGCCTGGTGCGGGTTCCCTTTTTTTTTAGAAAAAAGGGAACCTCCAGCAAAAAAGAAAAAATCGAAGGAATTAGAAAGGGACTCGTTTATTTTTGAATTTTTCTTTTAAAAGAAGAAATTCTTCTTAAATAAAAAAAAGAGGCCCTTTTTCAAAAAAAGGGTTTTTACGTGTAAGAAGAGCTCCGCCCTTCTTTTTTTTACAGAAAAAGGCCCCAAGAATTTCAGAGGCCCGAACGAAGTTCGGTCGGGTTCTGGTTATACTTCTTTCTAAAAGAAAAGAGGGGTCCCAACATTTTAAAGTTTCATAAAAAAGACTAAATTTTTTTGCTTAGCAAAAAAAAAGTGTCTTTTAGGCAAGAGTGCAATTAGTTGTTTTCTTTTTTTAGAATTTATAAGGTTCTTTTTTTTTAGAAAAGCTTTTCTTTTTTGACGTTTTCAAGTTTGCTGGGCTTTTTAAAAAGCGCCATTTCATTTTTATTTAAACAAAAATTAGCCATGACCTTCCTCTCTTTTTTAGAAAAGAATGTGAAAAAAGATTTTTTTTAGTCTTTATGGAATGCTGTCTAATCTCTGGAAAAAAAGTTTTGCTAAAGAAAAAAAACAATAGAAAAATATTGGTCTCTCACTCCATTCTTTCTAAATAAAAGACTAAAAAAAGAAAACAAAAGTGGAATTCGCAATTAGATTAAGGGCTTTGATTTTGCTTCTTAGTATTCAAAAAATTTCTTTTCCTCTCTTTTTATTTCAAAAAAAAGCATATTAGAGCAAACCTCGGTTTTCCTTTGCTAATGCTTCTTAAATGAACTATTTAGGTCCTTTTTAAAAACCCTCCTTTTAAAAAGAGAAGAGCCCATAAAAATTAAGAGGCCCTCTTTAAAAAGCGGAGCTCGGGTTTTTAAAAAGGGCAGGGGCCCTCGCTCCGCCCAAAAAGAAAAGGGCCTCATAAATTGAAAGGGCCCTCCTTTTGAATTCAAAAAGAGCCCAAACGGGGTTTTTTAAAAAGGGTTGCACCTTTTTAAAAAGCGGAGCTCAGGCAAAAGCCCTTTTCTCTTCCAAAAAAGAAGAAGGCGGGGCCCGAAATCTTTAAAAGGCCTGAACCCCGTATAGGTTCGGCTTGCACCCGAGCAGAGCTCGGGCAAAAGCCCTTTTCTTTTTTGGACGGGGTTTTTTCAAAGGGTTGCACCCTTTTCTTTTTTTTGCAGGTGCCCTCCATTTAAAAAAGAGCTCGGGTAGAAACCAGAACGGGGTTCCGGCTGCGCCCTTATTAAAAAAGCTCCGCCCAAAAAAGAGAAGAGGTTTGGCTTACAGGCTTCACTCTTTATAAAAACCTTTTTTTTACTTATGAAAGGAGGACCTTTTCTCTTTTTTGGCCGGAACTCTGTTGCGTTTTTCTATTTTTCAATAAGTAGAGGCTACAGCCTTCCAGTTTGCTTAAAAAAAAGAAAAGGCAGATGAAATGTTTTTTTAAACAATAAAAAAAAATCTTCTTTTCTTTTAGAGCTAAAAAGAGAGATTTTCTTATTTTAAAAAACTTTCTCTTTTAAAAAGATACTAAAAAGAGAAAAAAGTCTTTTTACTTACTCTAAAAAAAGCTTTCACTTAAAAAGATTTCCCTTTATAAAAAAGAGAATCTTAAAAAAAAAAGATTTTACCAAAAAATAAAATATGACACGATCTCTTAAAAAAGGACCTTTTCTGGCTGCACATTTGTTTGAAAAAATTCAAAAACTGAACTCTAAAAGAAAGAAAAAACTTATAGTTACTTGGTCTCGTTCTTCAACGATCGTACCTATTATGATTGGACACACAATTGCAGTTCATAATGGGCGAGAACACATTCCTGTTTTTATTACAGATAAAATGGTTGGGCATAAACTTGGTGAATTTTCACCAACACGTACATTCCGCGGTCACGCTAAAAGTGATAAAAAATCAAAATCAAAATAAAAATTTTTTTTCCTCATCTTTTCAAAATTTTTCTATCAAAGTTTAGAAAAAAGACTTTTTAATATTTCAAAGTTTTGAGAAATTCTAAAAGAATTTTATCTTTCTTTCTTTTTTTTATAAAAGAAAAACAAAAAACCTGTTGCGCTAAACAGAAAGGCTCCTGGCTTTTTTTTGAAGCCTTTTGAAAGAAAAGTTTTAGTAAAGAAGAGAAAAGGTCTAAACAGGTTGGGGGTGCAACCCCCTCCCTTTTTCTTCCCTCTTTCTTTTTTTTAAGAAATAGAAGAGAAACAACAAAAATCCGCCCAAATGGGTCTGCTCGAACAGTTATGCCAAAAAAGTGCATGAACGGATAATGGAAATGATTAAGGTTATCAAAAATCAGCTTTTCCTATTTTCAGAGCTATTTTCAATACAAAGTTTATGTCAAAACAGTTAAGAAAAAATACTAAAAAAGCAAAAAATAAGGTTTACCGTGGTGTTGTGCACATTCAAACAGGATTTAACAATACCCTTATTAGTATTACAAATGTGAAAGGGGATGTGATTTGCTGGAGCTCAGCAGGAGCCTCTGGTTTAAAAGGAAAAAGACGTTCAACTGCTTACGCTGCAAAATTAGCTTCAGCAAATGCTGCTCGTAAAGCTTTTCGTGATTTTTCTGTGAAAGATGTGAAAGTCATGATTAAAGGTCCTGGTGCAGCTCGTGAAACAGCAATTCATGAAATTTATAAAGCAGGGATGAAACTTTTAGTTATTCGTGAAAAAACTGGAATTCCACATAATGGGTGTCGTCCTCCAAAAAGAAGACGTGTTTAAGATGGGCTTAAACAAGACAATTTTTTCACTTTTTAGATAAATTCGAAAAGTCTAGACTTTTCTTTAGACTTCTAGAAAAAATTAGAAAATTTGCAAAGAAGTGGAGAGTCTTTTCGAAAACTTTCTTTTTAGAATGTAGAAAAAAACATTTTTAAAAAAGAGAGAAGCTCTTGTTCTGCACTCCCCCAAAATTTCAAAAAAGAATAAAAGAATGGGGTTACACCCCATTCAAGAACCCCAGCTCCGCTCCTCTTTTACATAAAAACCAAAACGGGGTTTTTAAAAAAGGCTGCGGCCTTTTTCTTTTTGGGCGGAGCGAGGGTAAAAACTCTTTTCCGTAAAAAAGAAGAAGGGCGGAGCTTTTTATTAAGGGCTCGAAATATTTAAGAGGCTCCAACCTTTTTTCTTTTTGGGCGGAGCTTTTGAATAAGGGCCCCCGTAAAAAAAAGGATTTTTATGGGCTCTTTTTTAAAATAAAAGGAGGGCCCAAAATATTTAAGAGGCCCGAACCCGAGGGGAGCTCGGGCCTTTTCATTTTTATGGGCTCTTTTCTCATTAAATGGAGGGCCCGAATTCTTTAAGAGGCTCGAGCTCTTTTTGAAATGGAGGGCCCGAATTCTTTAAGAGGCCCGAGCTCTTTTTGAAATGGAGGGCCTTTGCCCGAGCTCCGCGAGGGTAATAACCGGAACGCGGTTTTTCAAAAAGGCTGCGCCCTTTCTTATTTTGGCAGAGCCATTGCCCGACCGGAGTTCGGGTTCATGCCAAGCCTGAGCTCCGCTCAGGTAAAAACCGGAACGGGGTTTTTAAAAAAGGCTGCGCCCTTTCTAAAAAGCTTTTTTTACTTAAAAGAAAGAGGGTTTTGACTGGTCCTACGTCTGAGCAAATGTTGTTTTCTAAATAAAAGAGGAAAACTCAAACTTTTTTTCATTTTTTCTTATAACTTCAAGACTCTCTAGTAAAAGTTTTTTAAAAATTCTCCTTTTGTTTGCTTTCTTCTTTTTTATGATTTACAATGCCAGAAAAAACTTTATTCTATAATGTTCTAATTGTTTAAACGCTTTTAGTTCAGTGGGTAGAACGCAGGTTTCCAAAACCTGATGTCGTGGGTTTAATTTCTACAGGGCGTGAATAAAGTTTTTTTTAAAGAAGAGTTTTTAGATAAAAACCGGAACCTTAAAATTTTTTTTGGTTCCGGCCAAAAAATTTGAAAGGCCTGAACGGGGTTTTTTCAAAGGGCTGTTTTTCTTTTTTCCTTTAAAAAAGAAAAACATTCATTTTCTTTTTTAGAAAAGGCTTTTTCTTGGCTTTTTGCAAAGCCACCCAAACGAGCAGTGTTGGTCTTAAAGCTGATAGGAAGAGTAAGGCCTTTAGGTTATTTTAAGAAACTTTTCTCTTAGCACGTAAAAAAATTTCGCCTCTTTATATTAGCTTGACTTAACAATTTATCTATTTAGCAAAGAAAATGGAGTAAAAAAAGTTTGAATACTTAATCTTAACAAAAAAAAAAAAAAAAACAAAAAAAGAGAATGGGTCTATACGTCGTACAGCTGTTTTTCCTTTTTTTTCTCGTGTTTTCTGGGCTTATTTTCATTCTTTTAAAAACAAAAAACATTTTTGTTGAAAAAAACGATAGCCAGATTCTATCAAAATTCCCCCCAAAAGAAGAGAATTCACCAAAAGCTAAAAAGAACTCTGCTAGAGTCACAAGTGACCCTCCTGAAGCCACATGTGATTGCCCTCCACCTGAAGCCACATGTGATTGCCCTCCACCTGAAGCCACATGTGATCCTATTGAACCGAGTGAGGAAGATTGGCCTGAAAACGATTCAATTTGGGACGAGGTAATGGAAGCAGAGTTTCCTACTGGCTTAGATTCTGGGTTTTCCGTGAATGAGAAAGAACCTAACCCGAATGTTGGTAATGGTTCAACCTTTCCAGTAAACGGCAAGAAACCTAACTCAGATGGGGGAATAGATAAAAAACCTTCATAAAGGGCTAATTTTTGTTTCTGGCTTGTGTTTTTTCAAAAAATTTCTAATAACCTTTTAAAAATGTTTTTAAATTAGTAACTTTTTTCTTTTTAAAAGAAGAAAGGGGGCTTTTGCCCAAACTTCGTTCGGGTTACATAGACTTTTTTTGAAAACGAACAGATAATATTTTATTTAAGAGGATTTTAGAATTAGTTCCTTTTTAAAGGGGTTAACATAAAATTTTTTGAAATCAAAAAAAAACCTTTCTTCTTTATGGGCGGAGCGAGGGACTCTGCCCGAACCAAAAAATTATAGGGCGAAAGCCTCTGCCCGAGCTCCGCTTTGGTAAAAACCCTTTTCTTCTTTTGGCGGGGCCGTAGCCTGAACTCCGTTCAGGCTCGGGTTGCACCCTTTTTAAGCCAAAATTTTCTTTTTAAGAGAAAAAACTTTTTTTGAAGGGATTTTGGCCTTTTTTTGAAAAAAGGTCTCTAGCAGCAAATTTTAGCCCTTCCATTTTTTTTTTAAGAAGCGGGTGCAACCCGAACCCCGTTCGGGCCTTTCAAATTATGAGGCCCGAGCTCCGCCCAAAAAGATTATGGGCCCCTGCCCGAGCTACATGAGGGTTTTTAGAAAGTTTCAGAATAAAAAACAAAATCTTTTTTTATGTCCCCCATTTTTAAAAGAAGAAAAGCGGACCTTCTTCTTTCAAAAAAGAGGAAAAGCTAAAATTTGCTGCCTTTTACATTTTTTTCTAGAAAGAGGCAATGAGAGAGGAGCTCTTAACTTCAAAAAAGAGGTCCCAAACGGGGTTTTTTCAAAGGGTTGCGCCCCTTTTCTCCCTCATCTTTTTAAAAAAAGGAAAGAGAGGTCCCTTTTTCTTTTTTGGCGGGCCCTCAAAAAATTAAGAGGCCTGAACTCCGTACAGGTTGGGGTTGCACCTTTTTTCTTCTTCTTCTTTTTAAAAAAGTAAAACAAAAGAACTTTTAAAAAGGCTCTTCTTTATGAAAAAAGAAAATATTTTCTTTTTTTAAAGGCTTTTTTTTCTTTTTGAAAAAAAAAAGGCGACATTTTTGAAAAAAGAGAGACGTAAGCTTTTTTCCTTTTTTTTACTTTTTAAAGAGAAGCTTTTCTTTCTAATCCTTTATAGAAAAAGGCCCAACATCAAAAAAATTATAAATTAGATTTTTGAAGCATTTTTATTATAAAGAACTTCATAAGAATCTATTCTAAGATAAAGAAAAACCCTCCTTTTAAAAAGAGTTCGGGCAGGGGCCCTCGCTCCGCTTTTTAAAGAGGGCCTCATAATTTGAAAGGCCCTCCTTTTGAATTCGAAAGGTGCCCTTTCTCTTTTTTGGACGGGGCCCACAATATTAAAAAGGCCTGAACCCCGTTCAGGTTCGGGTTACACCTGAGCGGAGCTCAGGCAAAAGCCCTTTTCGAATTTTGGCGGGGCCCTCAAAAATTAAGAGGCCTGAACCGCGTTCAGGTTCGGGTTACACCTTCACGAAGCTCGGGCAAAAGCCCTTTTTCTTTTTTGGACGGGGCCCACAATATTAAAAAGGCCTGAACTCCGTTCAGGTTCGGGTTGCACCTGAGCGGAGCTCAGGCAAAAGCCCTTTTCTTTTTTTTAGGCAGGGGCCCATAATCTTTTTGGGCGGAGCTTTTTAAAAAGGACTCATAAATTTTTAAAGCCCTTTCTTTTTGGGCGGAGCGAGGGCCCCAAATATTTAAGAGGTGCGAACCTTTTATTTGGCGGAGCTCGGGCCCCCTTAAAAAAAGCATTTTTATGGGCTCTTTTTGAATTCAAAGAAGAGGGCCTCTGCCCGAACTTCGTGAGGGTAAAAACCTTTTTTCTTTAAAAAAAAAAGAAGGGCGGAGCTTTTTTTTTGCGTAAAGACCCTACAAACTAGAAAACGACTTTCTCTGTAAAAAAAGAAGGTGGCTGGATTGGCCCTTTTCTTTTCTTGCAGGGCCCCAAAAATTGAAGAGGCCCGAACGCTTTTTTTTCTGGGCCAAAAAAGAAAAAAGGCCAATGCCCTTTTTATAAAGCTCTGCCCAAAAAGAAAAAGGTTTGGGTTGCAAACTTCGCCCTTTCTAAAAACTTTTTTTGATTTAAAAAGAAGCAGGGTGCAGCCAGAACCCTGTACCGGTTTTGACTGGTGCGGAGTCCGAGCAAATATTGTTTTTTAAATAAAAGAGGAAAACTCAAACTTTTTCTAATTTTTCTTAAAAAAAGACTCTCTGGTAAAAGGGATATAAAGAGGATTCTTTGTTTGCTTTCTTCTTTTTTCTGATTTACAATACCAGAATGAACTTTATAAAATAAAGTCCTAATTTTTTAGACGCCTTTAGTTCAGTCGGTAGAACGCAGGTTTCCAAAACCTGATGTCGTGGGTTCAATTCCTACAGGGCGTGAAAAGAGTGTTTTTTAAAGAAGATTCTTTAGATTTATCTAATTCTTCTTTGCTAAACACTTTTGCTTCTTCTGTTTTTCTCTCTTAAAAAGGAAAGAAAGGTTTTCACACTTCACCTTTTTTCAATAAGAGAAAAAGAGGGTCTTTTTTTTAGGCATTCTTTATGCTTTTCTAAAAAAAAGTTTTGAGAGCATTTTTACGGTTGAGAACAACAAGGTATTTAAAGAACAAAGATTTTTGACACGTTTTTTGAAGTTTCTTTTTAGAAATAAAAAAGTTTTACCCTTTTTTATTCTTCCCTTTTTTTGAAGAGGACTAAAAAATAAGAAAAGAAACTTACTCTTTTTCACAAGAGCTTTTTTACGTAATTAGCAAAAAAAATTTCTATTTTATGCCAGTAGGTGTTCCTAAAGTCCTTTATTATTGGGATGATGAGTTACCATTACAATGGATTGATTTATATAATTTAATTTTTCGAAGAAGATTAGTTTTTGTTATGGCGGAATTAGACCAGGATTTATGTAATCAAATCGCTGGAATGATGGTTTATATTCATTTTGAAGACAAACGAAAAGAACTTGAAAACAAAGGTGTCAACGTTGTTGACCTTTTTGAACAAACAACAGGTTCTGATATAGGTGGGCAAACGAGTGGTAAAGAAAAAAAATCATACCAGTTGTCATATAAAGATTTAATGGACTATGACACTATTTGGGATTTCGAAGCAAGTGTTCAGAAAGACTTATACGCTGATCTTTTTAATTCAAATAATCCTGACGACAATGCTTTGGTGAACGATTATTTAGAAAATCCTTTTTACCAAAAAGAGAGTCTAAATTCTTTTTTAGATGTGCAAAACTATTCTTCTTTCTCTCAAAACCTCTCTTTTCAAAACAAAAAAGGGGTTATTAATGAAACAACTTTAGAACAATATTCTAATTTCTTTAATATGTGGCTTCCAATGCTACCAGTTTTAGCAAAATACTCAGGTGGTCGTTATTTTTCTGATTTTCATTTTTCAGAAGATATTATGAAATCCTTCTTTCAAAAAAACCCACTTTTCCTGAAAAATTCAAACAATGCAGAAAAAAACTTTGCTAGCGTTCTTCAAAAATACATTAATTCTTTTCAAAGCTCGACAAATACAAACGGAGTTCTAAATTTAATGGACCGTCGTACAATTAAAGAAAGCTTAAAAAGAGCACATTACGGGGATTTCAAAGACCAAAAAGTACGTGACCTTTCTAGTTCGTTTCAAAACATGGATGAACTAAACATGCTTCAAAACGTGCGTCAAAAACGTCCTGAATCAGAAGACTTGCTTTTTGCTGAAACAAGAGAAAGAATGAGCGACCAAAGAAGAGTTTTCGTATTTATTAACTCAACAGGTGGTTCAATCACGAGTGGGATTACCATTTACGATGCTTTACAATTTGTAAAAGCAGGTGCTGTAACAGTTTGTTTAGGTATGGCTTTTTCGGCTAGTAGTATGGTTTTAGCCGGTGGTAACATCGGTCACCGTTACGTTTCTGAGGGTTCTCATGTAATGATGCATCAACCCGAAGGTGGAATAAAGGGACAAGCGTCGGATGTGTTACTAGATGCTCACGAAATTCTTCGTGTTCGTCGCCAGGCTGCTACTATTTATACGCTTTCGTCAAAAAGAGCTTTTCATGAAGTATTAAAAGACTTAGATCGTGATTACTTTATGACCCCACAAGAGGCCATCGACTATGGGTTAGCCGATGAAATCGTAACGCGTTACAATTCGGAATGCATTTTAGATGAATTCGAACAAGATTGGCTAGCTGATGATGCTAAACAAATAGAGGGGATTTCTAAAAAAATAAGACAATCGGCAGATGATGACACTGCAAAACCAGGTGCAGGTGCTAAAAGGTAGTGTTGTTTTTTTGAAATCTAAAAAGCTTTAGTCTAATTTAGAAAATAGCTGTCTAAAAAGAAAAAATGTTTTAGCCTTTCCGGTTTTTTCTTTTTAAAAAGGACCCTAAGTGGGGAAGGGAAACTCTCTCTTCCCCCTTTCCTTTTTAAAAAAGAAAAGGACCCTAAGTGGGGAAGGGAAACTCTCTCTTCCCCTTTCCTTTTTAAAAAAGAAAAGAGGCGACCGCTTTAATTCATAAAAGAAATGGGGTCTATTATATGAGAACTAAAAAGTTTTTTTTACACTCTAACTAAGCATTTATTAGGAAAAAAGAGAAACATTTTTGAGAAAAAAGAAGAAAAGAAAAGAAAAGAAAAGAAAAGAAAAGAAAAGAAAAGAAAAGAAAAGAAAAGAAAAGAAAAAAAAAGAAAAAACACACTCTTTACGCAGAAGAAAAGGTTTTAAAAAGTTTTTTATGGGAAAAAAGAAGGTTTTACATTATTCTTTTAATAAAAGATTCTTTCTTAAAAAAGTTTTTTTCTAAATGAAAAAGCAGAGAGGAAGTTTTCTCTAAAAACCCTCAGAAAGGGCTCAAATTTTCTTCTAGAGCGAGTTTTTTGAGAAAAAGATAAAATCTATCATAAAATTTCAAAACCATCAGAAAGGGCTAAATTTGGCTTCTAGAGCGTGTTTTTTCTTAAAAGGTCAAAATACATTCAAAAAAAGTTTTGCTTTTAAAAGCAAAAAAGGCTGTTTATAAAGAGAAAGTAGCAATACCTTAAAAACAAACATTTTTTCTTTTATAAAAGAGTCTTTCTTTAAAAAATTTTTATTTAGAAAAAAGCAAAGAAAGCTTTTTATCTAAAAAACCTCAGAAAAGGCTAAATTTGGCTTCTAGAGCTCTTTTTTTAGGAAAAGAAAGAATCTATCATAAGTCCCTTGCGGAGACCTCAGAAAGGGCTAAATTTGGCTTCTAGAGCTCTTTTTTAGAAAAACAGAGAATCCCCCTTAAAAAAGTAAAAAAGGGGGTGCAATCCGAACCCCGTTCGGGGACTTAAAAAAAAATATTTTTTCTTAAAAAAGTTTTTTTATTTAGAAAAAACGTAGAGAGGGCCCCTGCCCGAACTTCGTTCGGGTTGTTTAGAAAAAACCCTCAGAAAGGGCTGAATTTTGCTTCTAGAGCTCTTTTTTTTACAAAAGGTCTAAATACCTTCAAAAAAAGTTTTTTCTTTTAAAAGGCTATTTTTTCAAAACAAAGAAAAAGAATGTTTCTTTGTTTTGAAAAGGTTTTCTTTCTTGGCTTTTGCAAAAGCAGTGTTTTTAGGCTTTTTACGAAGGATTTCTTTTAGGTTCTTTATGAATTCCTCTTTTTTTGTTTACAATAGCTCTACAAGCAAAAAAAGGCCATTTGTGAGGATTTTGGTGTTATTTCAGAGGCTTTTTTTTCATAGTCTTTTGCAAAAGCAGCGTTTTTAGTTCTTTTAAGAAGTTTTTTTCTAGGTTCTTTATGAATTCCTCTTTTTTTAACAATAGCTCTTTTCTCTTTTAAAAAGAATAAAGAGCAAACATTTAATTAGAAATTAGACACAACCTTATGTTTTGCCTAAATCAAAAAAAATGCTTTAATAAAAAATCTTTAAAAAAAGAAAAATAATGAAAACACTTTTCTCCTCTAATTCTTTTTCTAGTTTATGTTCCTGGTTTTATCTAAAAAAAAGGCTTTTTTTTAGAAGGTCCCTAAAAAAGAACGTTTTTTCTATAATCGTCCAAAAAAGACTCTTCTTCTTTTTTGGTTCGAAAGAATAGTGCTTTTGTTTGTTTTGCTGCTTCGAATTCTAAACCTGATGCGCAAAAAGACTCTTTTTCGAATACAAATGATTTTTATTCATCACTTTTTGATAGAGAAGTTCAAAACAAAGCGTTTGACTCTCTGAAACCAAAATTAGGCTTAGACCAATTAGTTAAGTTAACACGTTAAGTAGAAGAAAATCCAAAATCTGGTGGTTTTTATTACCTCCAGGAAGCGTGGTTTCAGTTTCTTTTTGTTTTCGAAAAAAAATTCTTATGCTTTACCTTCCATAAGAACAAATAACCCTAAAAGGACTCTCAACTTAAAGAGAGTAAAAACGAAGAAATTTTTAAATCTTTACAAAACTTGGCCTTTTATGTTCAAAGGGTTGAGGCTTATTTTGAAAAAGTCTATTTTAAAAAACAAAAAAGCGAAATTGAAAGAGTGCCTTTTCGTTTCTAAGAAATAAAAAACAAAAGTCCGCATCTTTAAAAGAAGAAAAGGGGGACCTTGCTGTTTCTCAGCAACCAAAGGGGCTGCTATTTTATTCTTTTTTCTTTTTTATATATCAGCCCCTAAACAAACGTAGCTTGAGCGTTCTTAAGGAGTCTCACAACTTTTTCATAGCCTTTTATTCGTTAAAGCTCGTGAATTAGAAAAGGAAAACAAACAATCTAAAAAAGAGTTTTTTTCCTTCTAAAAAAGATTTTTTTGAGCTTTCTCAAAAAGAAAAAAAGGAAAAGAAGTTTACGTCTCTCTTTTTTTTTAATGTCGCCTTTTCTTTCAAAAAAAGAATAGCCTTTTTCAAAGTTAAAAGAAAAATATTCGTTTATTAAAATACTAAAAACTTTTCTAAAGAAAAAGAGCCCGAACGAGGTTCGGGTTGCACCCTCTTTAAAAAGCGGAGCTCGGGCAAAAGCCCTTTTCTAATTTTGGCGGGGCCCTCAAAAATTAAGAGGCCTGAACCCCTTTCAGGTTCGGGTTGCACCCTCTTTAAAAAGCGGAGCTCGGGCTTTTAGATAAAAAACCCATTTCTAAGGTACTTTGACCTTTTTGTAAAAAAGTGCTCTAGAAAAGAATTTTAGCCCTTTTTGTTTGAGGGTTTTTAGAGAGTTTGATAATAAAAGTGAAAATCTCTTTTTTCAAAACATGGGGGGAGAAACCAAAACCCTCAGAAATGGCCTTTTTTTGTTTCCAGAGCGTGTTTTTTTAAAAACAGCAGTATTATGACCTTTTTCTAAAAAAACACGCTTTAGAAGCAAATTTGAGCCCTTTCTGAGGGTTTTTATCTAAGAACCCCTCTCTGCTTTTTTTCTAAATAAAAAACAACCCGAACGAAGTTCGGGCAGGGGCCCTCTATGCTTTTTTTCAAAAAAACTTTCTAAGAAAGAATATCTATTTAAAAGAAAAAATGTTTTTTTTAAGGTATTAGACCTTTTCTTAAAAAAGAACTCTAGAAGCCAAATTTAGCCCTTCCTGAGGGTTTTTTTCTCTTATGATAGAATTTATCTTTTTACAAAAAAAAGAGCTCTAGAAGAGAATTTGAGCCCTTTCTGAGGGTTTTGAAATAATACATCCTCTGCGCTTTTTTTTAAATCTAAAAATTTTTAAGAAAAAATCTTTTTTTCTACTAGACTATGGCTTTTTTCTAAAAAAAGAGCTCTAAAAGTCCCCTTTTTAAAAGAGGAAAGGGGGACTTTTCTGAGGGTTTTTATTTTTCTTTTTGACTTTAAAAAAGAATTCTAGAAAAAAAGGAAAACAAAGAAAGATTTTTTGTTTTTCTTTCTTTCTTTTCACCAATAAACTCTTTTTACAGTTTCAATGTTTATAAAAACGTAAAATACAAAAAGGTTATCTTTTCTTAAACCCTCTTAAATAAAGAGCCAAGGCCCTTCTTAAAAAGCACCGCGCAAAAAGAAGAAGGGCCAATGCGATTTTTAAAAAGCTCCGCCTAAAAAGAAAAAGGGCCAATGCCCTTCTTAAAAAGCTCCGCTCGCGTTCGTTTTTTTTTTTATAAAAAAAGTTATACATTACCCCACTCAAATCAAAAAAAGATTTTTTCTAAAATCCTCAAAAAAAGGCTTCTTTCTTTCCGCCTTTACAAAAAATTTTTGAACCCGAACTCTATAATTTTTTGGTTCGGGTAGGGGCTCTTTATTTTCCTTTTTAAAAGCATAATATGTTTTAAAAGAAAAAAAGCATTAAAAAGGAAAAAAGAAAAATCTCTTTTTTAAAGTCCCCATTTTCAAAAGAAGAAAGGGGGACCTTTTTTAAAAAAACTCACTCTAGAAGCCAAATTTTAGTCCTTTTTGAGGGTTTTTATCTAAAAACCGGAACAGAGTTCCAGCTGCGCTCCTCTCTGTTTTTTTCTAAATAAAAAACTTTTTTAAGAAAGAATTAAAAAAAAAGAGTTGTTTTTAAGGTATTCTATATTTTTCTTTTTAAAAGGCTTTTTTGCTCTTTGAAAGCAAAATCTTTTTTTTGAATAGATTATGACCTTTTTCTTAAAAAAGGTCTCTAGCAGCAAATTTTAGCCCTTTATGAGGGTTTTTAGAGAGAAAGCTTCTATCTTCTTTTTATAAAAATCAAAAAGAAGATAGAGAAAGAAGATAGAGAAGGGCCAAGCCTTTAACCCAAACATTTTTCTTTTTTGGGCGGAGCTCGGGTCTTATCAATTTTTAGGGCCCTCGCTGCCCTCGGGTACAAACCCTTTTTCTTTTTGGGCAAAGCGAGGGCCCTTGCCCGAACATTTTTCTTTTTTGGGCGGAGCGAGGGCCTCTGCTCGAACTCTTTTTTAAAAGGAGGATACAAACCCTTATTTTTTTAGGGCGGAGCTTGGGCCTCTTTTTTTTTATAGGCTCTCTTCTTATTAAAAGAAGAGGGTACAAAAATTTTATCTGTAAAAAAAGAATAAGGCGGTGTTTTTTAAAAAGGACCTCTTCTATTTTGAGGGCCTTTCCAAAAAGAAAGGATTTTTTCTAAAAAAAGAAGAATGAGAAGAGGTCTCCTCTTATTATTAAAAAGCAAACAATTTTCTTAAAAACTTCTGAAAAACCGGGGCTTTTTAAAAAGCCCAGCAAATGAAAAAAATACAGACAGGAGCCTTTTATTGAAAAAGACTTAGCAAATAGAAGTCCTCTTTTTTTTAAGGTCTCATTTTGAAGAAACGACAAAAAATAATAAAATTTTGTGAATTTAAGAGGATGTACTTGCAGTTTTTGTTTACCTTTATAAACTTGAAGAGTTCAACTAAAAAGTCTTTTTTGACCTGTTTTCTTATTTGAAGAATTCTCCCAACAAAAAAATGCCAAACTAGAAAGGCTTTTTCTAAACAATTCTTTCTTATTAAAAAAGACCCCACATTTGTGAAAAAGAAAGATTCTCTTTATCTAATTAGAAAAAAGAAGCTCTTTCCCTGACTTAATAAATAGAAGGTATCCATTTTCTAAAAAGAAATTCTAATTCTAAAGGTCTAGCCCACATGTACGCTCCTTCAAAAAGCACTTTATAAGCTTTTGAATTTTTTGGCTAAACGAATCGCACCCATAATCTAAAATTTTGTGTTCTTTTATTTGTTAAGTTTTAAGACTCTTTTTATTCCATTTTCTTTGCTAAATAGAGAGATTTTCTTTTTTATTTGGAAAAATGACCTTTCTTAATTTACAACCTAGGAAAGCACTGTTTTTTTCTTATTCCAATTTCAAAAAAAAGGTTTCTGCCTTCTTTTTGAAATTAGAAAAAAAGTTCTTTTCTAAATTAAAGAATATTCAGTCTGGTCTTTTGACTATGCTCCGCCCTTCTTCTTTTTTTGCAGATAAAGGTGCAACCTGAACCTGAACTTCGTTCAGGCCTCTTAAATATTTCGGGCCCGAGCGGAGCTCGGGCCGAAACCCTTTTTAAAAAGCGGAGCGAGGGCTTTTGCCCGAACTCTTTTTAAAAGGAGGGTAGAAACCGGAACGGGGTTCCGGCTGCGCCCCACCAAAAAAAGAAAAGGGTGCAACCCGAACCCCGTTCGGGCTTTTGCCCGAGCTCCACTTTTTAAAGAGGGTGTAACCTTTTTTCAAAAACCCCGTTCGGGCCTTTTAGATTTTTTGGCCGGAACCCCGTTCGGTTATTACTCAAGCTCTGCTCTTTAAATTGAAAAAAGAGCGCAGCCGGAACCCTGTTCCGGTTTCTTTTTTTCTAATTTTTGAAAAGTGGGCAAAAGCTACCTTTTCTATTCTTTCAGAAGGAATGATTTTTTTAAGGTGGGGCTCCTGTCCCTTTTTAACAAAGAAAACGGAGCCCTTTTCTCTTCCTAAAAAAGAAGAAGGCGGGGTGCAACCCTTTGAAAAAACCCCGTCCAAAAAAGAAAAAGGGCTTTTCAAATTTTTTGGCCTGAATCCCGTTCAGGTTCGGGTTACACCCCTTGCCTCTTTCAAAAAGGTACGAATTCATAAACTTTTCAAAAAAGTTTAATAAAGAAAAAAAAAATTCTTTATGCACTCGATTAGAAAAGCTTCTGAAAAAAATTTATTGAGCTAATTTTCGAACTTGGGCTAATGCGTTGAAACGGTCAGTAATAAGTGGAGTTTCTTGACGATCTTCTGTAAAATACTCGTTCGGACGAGGGCTACCAAAAATGTCATAAGCTAAACCAGTACTTACGAACAACCAACCTGCAATAAACAGTGAAGGGATTGTAATGCTATGAATTACCCAGTAACGAATACTTGTAATAATGTCTGAGAAAGGACGCTCATTTGGTCTACCTGACATAGTGTTTTTGCTCCTAGTTTCGGAACTAGTGCTAATACTTGCACGATTTATTTAAAAAGAAAAATATTTAAAAGGTAAATTAAACGCGAAATAGATGAATTCTTTTGTAAATTTACAAAAGAATTTTAAAGAATATTGTTTTAAAAATCAACATTCTAAGAAAGTTCTTGTTGTGTTAATACAACAAGAACTTTTGTTTAATTTCTCTTTATTAAAAACAAACAAGAAAAAAGAAAAACTTATTAGATTTTTATGGCTTAATTTTTTTCTTAAGAAAGTTTTTTCCTAATCTTGCCTATAACAAGCTTGTTATCATGTAAAAAGAACTCTTCAGTTTTCATACACAGTGTTTTGAATTATGAAACTGTGCTGAGCACGAGCAAGAACTCGGGCAGAACCTTTTTTATTTTATTCAAAAAAACCCTTTTTTATTCAAAAAAACCCTTTTTTTATTCAAAAAAAAACCTTTTTTTATTCAAAAAAAACCCGAACTCCGCCAAAAAAGAGAAAAGGGCAGCGGCCCTTTTTTTTTCTTCGTTGTCTAGTTTGTTAGAGAAAGGTTACACCTCTTTTATTCTTTGAAAAAGCCAGGTCCCACCTTTTTTTATTAAAAACAACGGTCAAAAAGAACCCTAAAAATTTTCTTTTTTTATTTAGGTATAAAAAAGAATTTCAATTTTTTGTTTCAAACGTCCCTTTGTTTTTCATAACACACAAAAAAGCTTATTAAAGATCTTTTGCTAGTTCAATTTTTTAAGGAAGCTTTCAAAAAAAGGGGCCTTTAAAATTGAAGAGGCCCGAACGGGGTTCGGGTTGCACCCTTTATAAAAAGCTTCGCCCAATAAAAAAAGCCCTTTAAAATTAAAATTAAAATTAAAATTAAAATTAAAATTAAAGAGGCCCTTTATAAAAAGCTCCGCCTTCTTCTTTTTATACAGAAAAATGTTCGGGTTACACCCCAAATAAGAAGTTTTAAAAGGGTGGCATTTTTTCAATAAAGAATGACCTCTCTTTTAATTAAAGAATACTCCTTTTGAAAAAAGATTTGAACTTAGAATTTTTCCCAAAGCAGCATTAATAATGTTTTTTTATTTTGAAAATAAAAAAGCTTTCTTCTAAAAAAAAGAGGTTCTATAAAAAGAAATGAATAAAAAGATAAGAGAAAATTAAACTTTTTAAGAAAGTTTGTGCTCAGAAAGAGCCCAAGTTAAAGAAGAAAAAACATTGTTGAATTTTTAAAAAGGGTGGGCAACACTAAAAAGGCTCCTTCTCATTTTGCTTTTCGTTTTTTTTAATCGAAATTAGGTCCCCGAAGGGGACTTTTTTGTATTTTTTTAGAAAAAGCTTTATTATTTGAATAGGAGGTAAGAAAAAAAACGCTACATTAGCAAACTCACAACCTCCGAAACCTTTGGATTTTGAAAAATTGGTGTAACCCTTCCCCTACAAACTAGAAAACAACTTTCTTTTTTGGCGGAGTTTGGTCCTTTTAAATATTAAGGGTCCTTTTCTGTAAAAAAAGAAGAAGGGCGGAGCTCAGGCCTCTTAAAGTTTTCGAGCCCTGTTTTTGAAAGAGGGCTTTCTTTTAGACCAAATTCAGAAATTCAAAAAGGTAATGTGTCGTTTTTTCTTTTTAGAATGGTGTTTCTTTTCTAAAAAGTTGTGAAAACACTGTTCTTGCCCAAAAAGGGTCCAATTTGATTGGAATGAATTTTTACCTCTATTTAAGAAAAAATTCAAAAGTTCAGAAGAAAGATTGCCAAAAAAGAAAAAAAGTGTTTAAAGAAGAATTTCATCCTTTCGTTTTGTTTTTTTGTATTTCAAAGTTTTTTCTTATTAAATAAAAACTTTTTGGCCTTTTCGATTCAAAAAAGTGTTTTTTAAAATAAGGAAAAAAGTCTTTTTCTTTCAATATTCAAAACACTGGACTTCGTCTAAAACACCGGCTTTTTTCTTTTCTTATTCATTAAAAAAAGAAAAAGGTTTGTAATTAAAAAGATAAAATAACGTTCCTCTTTATGCATTTTAGAAGAAAAAAAACTTACGAGATTTCTCAAGTTTTTTCTTTTTTTTTGTGGGCCTCTGCCCTTACTAAAATTCAAAAGCTCCGCCCAAAAAGATTATGGGCCTCTGACTAAGAAAAAGAAAAGGGCTTTTGCCTGAGCGGAGCTCAGGTGTAACCCGAACCTGAACGGGGTTCAGGCCTCTTAATTTTTGAGGGCCCCGTCCAAAAAAGAGAAAGGGCTACGTGAGGGTTAGATTTTTTCTAACCCTCCTCTAGTAAGCTTTCAAAATCTTTTTTAGGGCTCCTTTTCCTTTTTTGAGTGAAGGCACACCCTGGGTAAAACCAATTTAGAGTAAAAACTCAAAACAATCCCAGACTACCGTTTTTTTATTTAAAATGGAATGAATAAGAAGAACACGAGCAAATCTCGGGTTCTTTAACGAAGCCCTTTTTCTTTTTTTGTAAATAGGAAGTGCAATCTTCTCTTCAAATTCCTCTTTTTTACTCTTAACTATGGCTGTGAATTCTGAAGAAAAAACATACCCAATTTTTACAGTTAGATGGCTTGCTATTCACGCTCTAGCGGTGCCAACTGTTTTCTTTTTAGGTGCAATTACTGCTATGCAATTTATTCAACGATAATATTTTTTCTTTTTTAAAGAATCAAAAACTGTGGGGTTTTTTCTTCCTTAGAACAAGCTACTTGGTCTTTAAAAAAGAATCCCAACTGCTCGTTTGTTCTTTTTAAGAAGTCTTTTTTTCATATAAAAAAAGCTTTTAGGGGTAGCAAAAAGAAAGAAAATTCTCTTTTTCTTTTTTTAGAAATCTTCCAAAACTTTTAGAAGTTTTCAGTTTTCACTGCTATAACTCTTTCCTTTTTGAATAGGAAGAAGGGAACAGCATAGAATGTACAACAAATCAGGTCCTCCTTATAAGGTCCATAGTATATGGACAGTCTCTTCTTTTTTTTGAAGAGATTAAGGGATCTTGCGGCCAAGTTTCTATTTTCCGAATTTAGAAAATTTTTGAATTTAGAGAATGGCTTTTTCCTATAAAAAAGAAAAAGTTTTTTTTTCCTAAACCAGCCTTTTCAAAAAATTTAGAAAAAAGCAAAGGTAGCGTTTGAACTAATTTAGACCTTCCTTTTTCTCAAAAATTTCTAAATTCAATCTAAACTGAACCGACTTAATCCAGAAATTAACTAACTATCATGGCACTAAATGAAGTAGATATCAACAAATTAAGTTTATCTGAAGTTGCAGCTCGACCAAACCCTAATAAACAAGTTGTTGAATTAAATCGTACAAGTCTTTACTGGGGATTATTATTAATTTTCGTTTTAGCAGTTTTATTCTCTAGCTACGTATTTAACTAATTTTTTCTAATTTTTCCTTCATTTTCTCAATTTTTCTCATTTCTTTTTTAAATTCAAAAAGAAAAAAAAATGGCCCCTAGCCCTTCTTATTTGAGGAGCTTGGGTAAAGACCGGAACGAGGTTCCGGTTTGGGTTACAGGCTTCGCCCTTTTTCAAAAGTTCTTTTTTACATAAAGAAGGAGGGCCCGAACGGGGGTCGGGTTGCACCCCTGCAAAAAAAAAAAGGGCTTGGTGAGGGTTTTTGACCAAGCAAATAGATTTGTTTTCTTTTGATTCTTCCCCAAATTTTCATTGCTTTTCTAATTGTTAGATAATATTGAGTTTTCCTTTCCTTTTTAAAAGAAAATCGACCAACTCTTTAGTCTTCTTCTGAACGAAAATGCTCGGTTTGAAAACAGGGGAAAAATTAAAGAAACAAAAAGCTAGATAGTACTCATTTTAAAAATTAGAAAAAGTTTTTTCTCAAATTTTTGAATAGGTGCTTCTTTATTTTCCAAAAATCGTTGATGAAAAATTCGAATTTTTCATGAATTTTAGCGATTTAAAGGACCGGATTGCCAGAAACTTTCAAGCTTAAAAAAGACCTTTTTTTCTATAGAATTGTTTTTGAAAGGAGTCAGACCCTTTTTCAAAAAACCGAACCCCGCTTTCTTCTTTTTTTAAGAAAGGTCCTTTTTCTTCTTTCAAAAAAGTGGACTTTTGCCAAAAAAGAAAGGGGCGCAGCCGGAACCCTGTTCCGGTTTTCTAGTTTCTTGGGCTTTTTGAAATCTAATGTTTTTTTGCGCATACATTCGGTGAATTTGCTTTGATTTTTGTCTTTCTTGATACAATACAAACTCAAAAAAATATTTATGGCTAATACTGGTGTAACTGGACGTGTTCCTTTATGGCTTATTGGTACTTTTGCAGGTACTGCTGCTTTAACACTTGTTGGTATTTTCTTTTACGGTGCTTATGTAGGACTTGGTTCATCGCTTTAAATTTTGAGAAATTTTCTAAAATTAGAAACATTTCATTCGCTGAATTTCACTAGAATTTAGCTCTTTTTCTTTCCTTTTTAAAGAAAAAAACGAGTGCAACCAAATCCTGTTCGTCGTTTTTGATTTTGTGGGGCTTTTGCTTCTTTCTTATATAAGAAAGAATAGACCTTCTTAGACCCGGGCGAAGCCCGGGCAAAGGTCCTTCTTCTTCTCATAAAAAAACAAGAATTTTCTTTTTTCTTTACAGAAGAAGACTCTCACCTCTGTAATTTAATTTTTCATTTAAAAAAAGTTTCTATTCTTTAAAAAAGAGCGGCCTTCCTTCTCTTAAATAAAAAAGGGACGTTCTAAAAAGTCAAAGTCCAAAGCAAAAGCTTTTTTGAGAAGGAACTCTAAAAAAAGAAAAAGTCAAAAAGCCCTTAATGAAAAACTGGGCCAATCATAATAAAAAAGCTTCAATTTTTTAATAAGAAAAATTTTTTAATGAGTAAGTTTTATGACCATATCTAAAAAAACTTTGGACGGAGTCTTTTCTTTTTACAAAAGGCGTTGGTTTTTTCAAAACACAAAAGAGTAAAAAAGTTTTTTCTTTCAAAAAAAAGAAAGAGGAAATCGGAACCTTATAATTTTTTTGGTTTCGGCCAAAAAATTTGAAAGGCCCCTCCAAAAAAAAGGGTGCAACCTGAACCCCGCCTTCTTCTTTTTTTTTGAAGAGAAAAGGGTGCAACCCGAACCCCGTCCAAAAAAGAAAAGGGCTTTTGCCTGAGCTCCGCTCAGGTGCTACCCGAACCCCATTCGGGCTTTTTTCTAAATAAAAAAAACTTTTTTAAGAAAGAATTTTTTTTTAAGATTAATGTTTGTTTTTAAGGTGTTGCTACTTTCTCTTTTAAAGAGCCTTTTTTTGCTTTTAAAAGCAAAACTCTTTTTTAAATGTATTCTGACCTTTTTTAGAAAATTCGCTCTAGAAGCTAAATTTAGCCCTTCCTGAGGTTTTTTTTCTCTTATGATAGATTTTCTACCTTTTTCTCAAAAAACTCGCTCTAGCTGCAAATTTGAGCCCTTTCTAAGGGTTTTTAGATATAAACCCGAACGAAGTTCGGGCAGGGGCCCTCACTGCGTTTTTCTAAATAAAAAGGTTTTTTCAAAAACCAGCTCTAGAAGCCAAATTTGGCCCTTCCTGAGGGTTTTTTTCTCTCATGATAAATTCTATCTTTTTCTAAAGAAAAGAGCTTTAGAAGAGAATTTTAGCCCTTTCTGAGGGTTTTTAGAGAAAACCCGAACTTCGTTCGGGCAGGGGCCCTTTCTGCTTTTTTTGTAAATAAAAAAAAGTTTTTTAAAAATGTCCTCTATTCTTTTAAAAAGGCTATTTTTGCTCTTTAAAAGAAAAAAAATTTTTTGAATAGATTTTGACCTTTTTCTAAAAAAAAAGAGCTCTTGAAAAGAATATTAGCCCTTCCATTTTTTGTGAAAAAGGGGGCGCAGCCTTTTTTAAAAACTCCGTTCCGGTTTTGAGAGAGAAAGCTTCTCTGCTTTTTTCTAAAAAAAAAGTTTTATCAAAAAGAATAGCTTTTTTAAAAGTAGATTTTTTACTTTTATAAAAGAGAAATAAGAGCTTTTTTTCTTTTTACTCTCTCTCTAAAAAAAAAGAAAAATATTCGTTTTTAAGGTATTCTGACCTTTTCTCAAAAATAGCTCTAGAAACCAAATTTAGCCCTTTCTGAGGTTTTTTTTTCTCTAATAATAGATTCTCTCTTTTTCTCTAAAAACTCGCTCTAGAAGAGAATTTTGGCCCTTCCATTTTTTTTAAGAAGTGGGCCAATGCGCGAGCGGAGCTCGGGTTTTTAGAGAAAACCGCCTCAGCGCTTTTTATAAGTAAAAAGGTTTTTTAAGAAAGAATCTTTTTTTAAAAGAAAAAATTTTTTTTTTAAGTCCCGAATTTTCCCTTTTTTAAGAACAAGAGAGAGAAAACAGGTCCTTCTCTTGCGCAAAATAAAAAACAGAAAGCGGAGCCTTAATACAGAACTAAAAATTAGTATTTTTAAATAAAATATAAACATTTTTTATTTAAAAATGATAAAAAGTCAAAAAAGTGTTAAAATTAAAATAAGAAAAAAGTTTTATTGTTTCACTCTTTCAAACACTTTTTCAGGTGACTACTGAGTTGGTATGCTTTAAGTGTTTCAAAAATCCTTTCTTTTTATGATTTATGGCGGGCGTAGCCAAGTGGTAAGGCAATGGTCTGTGGCTCCATCATTCGCGGGTTCAAGTCCCGTCGTTCGCCTTTAAAAAAATTCTTCTCTTAAAATTCAAAAAAGCATTCTTTTTTAAAAGAACTCTTTAATTGTGGTTTAAAGCTAGCGGGCGTAACTCGAACTTGAATGAAGTTCGAGCTTCTTAAATTGTTCGGGCCCTTTCTCTGTAAAAAAAGAAGAAGGCGGAGCTTTTTTTAAAGGGCCTCTGCCCTTTTTCAAAAACCCTCACGTAGCCCTTTTTTTTAGGCAGGGGCCCTCACGTAGCTCGGCCAGGGGCCCTCACGTAGCTTAGGCCTCATAATTTGAAAGGCCCTCCTTTTTTCTGTTCTTTTTTGCTTCTATATAAAAAAAAGCTTTTGAATTCGATTCAAAAGGCGGAATTCTATTCAAAAAGGGGGAAAGTGTTTTTCTTTCTTGACCCGAGAACATTTTTTTATTTAAGAAGGAATTAGAAAGAACCTTCGCTAATCTAAGAAAAAAAAGAGAATAATCTTTTTTTAACTAAGCTACGTGTTTTCTCATTCAAAAAAACAAAAAAAGAAGAGAATCAATAGCTTGCCTATCTGTCTCTTCTGAAAAAAACTTATTGTGCTTTTTGAATAAAAGAAGAACCATGAATGTGGGGGCGCTCTTCCCTATTGATTACTCTTAATGTTTCTTCTCTTTTTTAGAAAAGAATCAGAGAAGTTTCCGCCTTGGTTTAGAAACGGAAGAAAGTGAAAGGAGCTTAGAATTCAAAAATTCAGTTTTTTGCTCTTAGCAAAAAGCTTTTCTCTTATTGCTATTTTTGAAATAAAAAAAGAAAAAGGTGTTTTTAGTGTTTTTATGCATGCTTTTAAATTAAAGAAAAATAAGCTTTTTTTAACATCTAATTTCAAAAAGGAATATAATGTTGTTTTTTGACCAAATGTGGAAAAACAAGCTAGTAGTTAGGGAAAAAATTCCTTTTTAAAAAAATTTCTTTATTGTCAGAATTTCTAAAAAATATTACAATAAATAAGAAAAGAAAAGAAAAGAATATTCGGGATGTAGCGCAGTTTGGTAGCGCTCCTGTTTTGGGTACAGGAGGTCGCAGGTTCGAATCCTGTCATCCCGATAAATAAAAAGCTTTTAGATTCTAAAATTTTTTTTATTAAGAACTAAAAAGCGACTGTTTACTTCTTCTAGATTTCTAAAAGGCCTAGAGAAAAAAACATTTTCCTTATTAAAAAACAAGAGTGCAAACCTTATTCAAAAACCCGTGCGGAACTTTTTCGAAAGGGCTGGGTGCCCTTTCCCCTTTCTCCTTTCTTTGTAAGAAAAGTCATAAAAGAAAAAAGGTTTCCTCATTTTCTAGCTTGTTGGGGAAGGGCCTCTTCACTTTTTGGGGCCTTTTTTCCTTTTCTTTGTAAAAAAAGGAAAAAGAGAAAGCCAAAAAAGTCGTTTTCTAGTTTGTTGGCCTTTTGCTTTGGACTAGGCTTTTTAAAAAACCTTTTAAATTTCAAATTTTTGAAAAAGAACAGGAAAAAGGCATCCTTTATTTTCATTAAAAAGGTCATTTCTTCCTAAATGAAAAAAACTTTAAACATTAGACCAAGCAAATTGTCGTATAAAAAGCATTTTTCTCTTCGCTCTAAACTCCATCCAGAGTTTCAAAAAAACCTTTAAGTTTCATGTCAAAAAATTGGTAGTGGTTCTGGAATAATGTATAATAAAAAAAAGACTTTTTTCTGGCGCAAATTTTTCTTTTTCTAAATTTGTAAACAAATCTCAATCTTATTTTCTTTCATTTCAAAAAATTGCTAATTATCTATGTCTCACATTGTTAAAATTTATGGTGCGATTTGTGTGCGACTCGTTTTTAGAACAAACACTCCTCAAAAAGAAAAGAAAAGAAAAAATCAAAAGGATGTTTTTTAATAAAAACAAAAAAATTTTTAAAAAGTTTAGAACGCTCTTCGTTTTAAATTTAAAACGAAGATTAGCAAGTTTCTCTTTTTAAAGAATTTTTTTCTTTACAAAAGGAGTGAACCAAGAAATTTAGAAGGTTTTATCCCTTCTTTTGCTTCTATATAGCAAAAGCTTCAAAACATTAGTCTAAAAAATTGAGAGGATTCTTTTTGCATGAATTCAAAAATAATCCTCAAAAACATTAAGAAAGCTTCAAAAAAACAGAAAAATAAAAACAACGTTAATGTGAATCGATGCTACTTGACTATTAAGAAACTTTTTGAAAATTTAAAAAGAACAAATGCATTTTAAATTCTGAAAAAAGTACATTTTGAGGGGGCCTTCCTCCGCAAAAAGAAGGGTGCAACCCTTCCCCAAAAAACACAAAAAAGAGGAAACCAAAAAAGTCGTTTTCTAGTTTGTTGGGGTGCAACCCGAACCTGAACGGGGTTCAGGCCTCTTAATTTTTGAGGGCCCCGCCAAAATAAGAAAAGGGCTTTTGCCCGAGCTCTGCTCGGGTGTAACCCGTACCCCGTCCAAAAAAGAGAAAGGGCCTTCTTTTCTTTCAAAAAAGTGTAACTGTTCATAAAGAAACACTTCTACGTTTCTCTTTCTAAATTTTAAATTCTTTGAATTATGAAGAGAATTGGTGGTTTTTTGTTTCTTTATAAGAGAAGTTTAAACGCTATAAATACTAATTTTTTTCTTTTTCTAAAGAAAAAGTTTTCTTTTGGCGTTTTTTCTTTTGTTGGGCTCTGCCCTTTTTTTTAGCAGGGACTACTAAATTGAAAAGGCCCGAACGATTTTTTGGCCCAAAAAGAGAAAGGGTTAGTTCCCTCCTTTTATTAAAAAAAGAGCCCATAAAAATTAAGAGGCCCGAGCTCTTTTTATTTTTAAAAGGAGGGTTTTTGAAAAAGGGCAGAGGCCCTCGCTCCGCCTTCTTCTTTTTTTTACAGAATAAGGGTCCTCAAAATTCAAGAGGCTCGAGCTCCGCCCAAAAAGAAGAAAAGCCAATGCCCTTCTTAAAAAGCTTTGCCCAAAAAAAGGTTCGAGTTACACTTTTTCTTTTGAGAAAGGTAAAGCTCAAAAAAAACGTTTTTAAATTTAAGATGGTTTGGGAGTCTTTTAAGTTTTTATTCAAAAATTAGCCCTCAAAAAAAAAGCTTTGAAAAGTAGAATCGTAGTTTTTCATTTTTTAATAAAATTTCTTGGAACGAGGGTTATTTTACATTTTCTTTTTTACTGCAAAATAAGAAAGAATTTAATTACAAGTTCTCTCTTAGTCTTTGCTTCAAAAAGAAAAAATTTTTTAAATCAAAGATTCTTTAAAAAAACGTTTAATTCTATAAAAAATTTAGAATGGTTTAATTAAAGATTTTCTTAAAAGTTTACTACAAAATCATAAAAAGAGTCCAATTCGAAAAAGAAAAACACTTAAACTGTTTTTCTCGCAAATTCTGTTTTTTAGAAAATAAGGAAATAGAAAGATTCCTAAAAAAAAAAGAAAAAATTTAAAGAAACACAAATCCATCACTTTCTTCTTCTCTTATCTTTTAACCCTTTTAAGCACAGAAAGGACTTTTGAATTTCTTTTTCTTTTTAGAAGAGTAGAAATCCTCTCTAAAAAAAAAAATTTCTTAACGTTAAAGTGGTAAATCAGTTTGGTTTAAACAACACTCAATAAAGAAAAAAGTCTTTTTCTTTTTAAAAGAATGTTTTTTGCATGTGTTACTATTTAATAAATTATGGAAAGTCCTGCTTTTTTCTTTACGATTTTTTTATGGTTTTTTTTACTAAGCATTACAGCTTATTCTATTTACATTGGTTTTGGACCCCCGTCAAAAAGATTGAGAGACCCTTTTGAGGAACACGAAGATTAAAAAATTTTAGAACTTGTTGTTTTTTTATAAATTTTTTGTTTTTTAAAGAAGCTTTTTTTGAATTCTGGTTTTGAATAAGGGACTTCCTCCCCTCTTCTTGTTATTCTTTCAAAAAAGGAGAAAAGTCGCCATTCTTTCATTCCAGAAGGAACGAAAAAGGGAATTTTTAAAATTGAAGAGGGTTTTCAAAGGTTTAGAAAAGCTCGAACTGTTCTATTTCAAATCTTTTTCTAATTTTAAAAAAGAAAAAATCTTTCTAGTTAAAATGGCATTTTCTTTCTTAAAAACATTTTAAATAAAAAAGAAAAGGCTTCCTTAATACAGAAGAGGTGTTTTTTCTTTCAAAGAAAAATTTTTTAGAATAAAAAGCTTTCTTTTTTGAATTTGAAAGTCATCATCTCTACTAAACTTTTTTTGTTTTAGAAAATCTGGGCTACTTTTAAATTCTTTGTTGAAAAGTAGCTCAAATTCGATGCATAAAGTTCTTTTTCAGTCAAAAAAGAAGAGGAGCTCCTCGCTTCAAATTTAGAAGGCCCAGCACAAAAAGGCTAGATAAGAAAAAGGAGGACTCCTTTACTTTCGTTTTTTAAGAATTTAATTGAGGTAGGGTGTAAACAGAACCCTGCCAAAAAAAGAAAGGGTGCAACCCGAACATTTTGCATTTCTGGGCCAAAAAAAGAAAAGAATGTAGCCTGAACCTGTACAGGTTCAGGCCTTTGAATTTTTGAGGGCCCCGCCAAAAAAAGAAAAGGGCTTTTGCCCGAGCTCCGCTTTTTAAAGAGGGTGTCACCCGAACCCCGTTCGGACTTTTTTAAATTCTTTTAGAACGAATAAAAAGAGAAAGGTTCTCTTTCAATAAAAAAATTTTCTTTTCTAAGCCAAAAAGGTGGGCGTTTTCAAAAAACATTCCTCTGAAATTTATAAAAAATGACAAAAGTCTTTCTTGTTTGATTTAAAAGGCCTTCTTCCGCAAAAAAAGGAAAAAAGCCCCTAGCCCTTCTCTTTAAATAAAAAGGGGCGGGGCTCTTTTTTTGTGTAAAAACCTTTTTTAAAAATTTCTTTTTTACTTTAAAGAAGTAGGGTGCAACCCGAACCTGAACGGGGTTCAGGCCCCCTTAAACAAAAAAAGATTTTTGAGGGCCCCGCCAGAAAAGAAAAAGGGCCTCTTCAATTTTTTGGGTCCTGTTTTTTTTTGAAAAGGCCTTCCTTTCTTTTTTAAAAGAGAGTTTGCTGGCTTTTTATAAAGCACAGGTGAAAATTTCATTTGTTTGCTAAACGATTTGAGACAAAAAGCTAATTTTTGTTTTTTTGGATTTGCCCAAAACCTCTTTCTCCGTAAAAAAAATGTTTTTCTTTTAAACACACTCTTCAAAAGAGAAAAGGACTCTTTTTTAGAATAAAAACAAAATTCGTAAACTTTTAAGAAAAAGAAGCCGTGTGAATCTAAAATATTCATGCACGGTTTTGAAGCCGAGTAGGTATCAATCTACTTAGGTTAATAAACACATTTTCTGATTCAAAATAAAAGCTTGGTTTTTTAGCTTTAACTTATTCATTAAAAATTGTTCTGGAAACGGAAAATTTGACAGCTATATGAATAAAAACTTTCTAAACACGAACGGGAATTTTAAAAACGAAAAGAGAAAAGACCAGCAAAGAAAAAAGGCCTTTTTCAATAAAAAAGAAAGGCAGAGGCTTGGCCTTTTTAAAGAAAAAAGGTTGAAACCCAAACTTTGTTCGGGCTTTTTGAATTTTCTAAAAATCTAACTTTTTTGTTTTCCTTTTTCTTTTCCTCAAAAAAAAAAGGCAGAGGTCTTTAAAAAACAGAAAAAACTAATGCTAGATTCAAAAATACTGTTTGAATACAAAAAAGGAAGAATTTACATGCACCTGTGCAAACGCTTCATTAAAACAAAACAAAAGATTTTTTTTGAATTATCTTTTTTTTTCAAAAGAGTCTGAAATATCATAATATTTTCAGAAAATAACCTTTTTTTTGCCGTATAGCAGGCTTCCTTCTCTTTTCAGTAATGTGAAACAATAAAACTTTTTTCTAATGAAAAGAAAAAAGAATTGATGTCTCAAAAAGTCAAACTTGTCAAATAGAAAAAATTATCTATTTAAAGAAACTTTTTAAACTTTTTCGTTTTTGAATTAGAAAAAGGAGTAAGACCCTTTTTTAAAAACCCTGCCTTCTTCTTTTTTTTACAGAAAAAGTCCTTTTCTCTTTTTTTGCGGCTTTTGTCCAGCTTTTTTGCTTTTGTTGGGGTTTTTACCCAAGCTCCGTCTTATTTCTTTGAAAAGGTCTTTACGCAAAAGAAAAGCCCCGCAACAAAAAGGGCTTTTTCTCTTTTTTGGGCTGTAACAGGGTTCCGGTTTTTACGTAAGAGAAGAGCCGCGCCCCTAAAAAGAAAAAGGCCTTTTGAATTTTTGGCCGGAACCATAAAAATTATAAGGTTCCGGTTTCTACTTGAGCTCCGCCCCCAAAAAGAAAACGCTTCGGGTTTTTACCCTCCTTCTTTTCTTTTCTTTAAAAAGAAGCCTAAAAAACTAGAAAAAGACAAAAAAAAGAAAAAAACAGAAAGCAAAGTCCAAGTCATAATTCAAAAAATTTCGAATAAAAAAATTTAGATAAAAAGGTACGATTTTTTAGACAAGTTTCAAATCTAAATTCAAAAAATTCTCTAAAATACCTATTAGAACTTCAATTCCAAATTGAACTAGGTCCTGAATTTTTCTCTGCTTTTTTATTTTTTTCTATTACTGTCTAGTTTTCATGTATAAAAAGACTAGGTTATTGTCAAGAAAAGGTGTAAAAATCTAAACCAAAGAGAATTTAGCTAGGGGGTTCAGAGTTAAATAGGCTTTTTTAGCATTTCAAAAAAGTTAAAAAGAAACTTGACAAAAAAAGGTTGTATTCCTTTTGAAACAAACTTGAGCTGAGAAACCCTTTCTCTAAGATTTCTAATTTTTTTCTTTGAAAGGGTCAATCAAAGCCGAATGCTAAGAAATTAGCTTGTTCGGTTTGAAGGAGATACCCATTTCTTTTTTATTATTATTTGTTTTTGGGCTTTGTACAAAGCCCAACAAACTAGAAAATGTCAAAAAAGAGAAACAAACCTTTTCAAAGAAGAAAAGTCCTTCTTAAATAAAAAACATTGCTCAGAAAAAGTCCAATTTTTTGAAAGAAGAAAAGGGGGGGACTTTTCCTTTCTTTTTCAAAGGACCTTTTTCTTCTAAAAAAAGGGGGAAGGCGAATTTCTTTTTAATATTTATGGTCCTTTATTTTGACAAAAAGTTTTTTTAGAAAGAGAAAAGAAGGACTTGCAAGTTCTTTTGACCAGAATTGAAAAAGTTACAACCTCTTTTCTTTTTTCTTAAAAAAGGCCTCAACAAACTAGAAAAGGACTTTCTCTTTCAAAAAAAGAAGAAGGCGGGGCCCAAAAAATTGAAGAGGCCTGAACAGTGTTCAGGTTCGGGTTACACCTGGGGGTTCAGGGTTGTACTTTTTGAAAATTAGAGAAAACTTCGCCCAGCAAAAAAAGGCCTGCTTTGACTCAAAAGAAAAAACAGAAAGCCCTTTTTCTTTTTTGGACGGGGCCCACAATATTAAAAAGGCCTGAACCCCGTTCAGGTTCGGGTTGCACCTGAGCTCCGCTCAGGCAAAAGCCCTTTTCTTTTTTGGACGGGGTCATAGCCTGAACCCCGTTCAGGTTCGGGTTGCACCCGAGCAGAGCTCGGGCAAAAGCCCTTTTCTTTTTGGCAGGGCCATGGCTTGAACTTCGTTCAGGTTCGGGTTGCACCCTTTTTTGGCTTCCTCGTTTTCTAGTTTGTTGGGGAAGGGTTACACCCTTTCTTTTTTGCAGGGCCCTCAATTTTGAAGAGGCCCAAGCTCTGCCCTTCTTTTTTTTTGCAGAATAAGGGTTTGTCCCCGAGCGGAGCTTTTTATAAAGGGCCTCTGCCCTTTATAAAAAGCTCCGCCTTCTTTTTTTACAGAAAAAGGCCCGAAATATTTAAGAGGTCCTTATTAAAAAGCCCGAGCTCTGCCCAAAAAAGAAAAGGGCCCGAAATATTTAAGAGGCCCTTATTAAAAAGCTCCGCCTTCTTCTTTTTTTGGAAAAGAAAAAGCTTCGGGTTGCACTCCTCTTTTTATAAAGGGAATGGGCCCCAAAAAAGTCTTTTTTCTAAAATTCAAAAATTTTTTTTATTTAAAAAAAGAAAAAACTTTTCTTCTTAGAGTTTTTATTGGTTATCTACCTAAAATACTTGTATTGGTTGTACGCAATGTGTTCGTGCTTGCCCTCTTGATGTACTAGAAATGGTACCATGGGATGGTTGTAAAGCTGAACAAATGGCTTCAGCACCTCGTACTGAAGATTGTGTTGGTTGCAAACGTTGTGAATCAGCTTGCCCAACGGATTTCTTAAGTGTTCGTGTTTATACAAGTGCTGAAAGCACTCGTAGTATGGGTTTAGCTTATTAATTTTTCTCATTTTTGTTTTCTTTTTTCCTTTTTTCAGAAGGTCTCTTTTTTCTTTTTTCTTTTTTCTTTTTTAAGGACGAGAATAAGGTAATTCTGATTTAAAGAAAAAAAGACTTCAGAGTCACTCTTTTTCAATAATGTTTTTTTTCTAAAAAACGAGTTTAGGGGCCCGAACTTGTTCGGGCCCCTAAGTAAACCTTCTCTGGTTTTTTGATTTACAAAAGAAGAAAGGTAAAACTTTTGAAAAGTTTACACAATTTTTACATGAAAAGTGAGGTTTTTTGTTCTTTTTTTGAATGTGGATTCATTATTCTGAAACGTTTTTAACCCATGCGAAGCACAGGCAGATGCCTTTTTTTTGAAGGCGATGCCTTTTCTCCCCACCCTCTATTCTTCCTAAAAAATGGGGGAACCTGTTTTCATTCTTCTCTGCAAAAAAGAGGAAAACAAAAGTTTTTTTCTAAATAAGAGAGGAAAGCAAAAAAGACAAAATTAGACTTTCTAAAAAATTTTTTAAAACATTAAATGAAAAAAAGTCTTTTTCTTAATAAAGAAAAAATTCAAAACTAAGAAAAAGTTGTTATAGAAATATTGAGGAAAAACGGTGGTTAAAAGATTGAATCTTAGATTTTAGATTTTTAAAATTTTATGTTGACTATTATTAGCTATGTAGGGTTACTATTTGGTGCTTTAACATTTACTTTGGTTCTTTATTTAGGCCTGTTAAAAGGTGTGAAATTAATTTAAAAAATTTTTACAAAAAGAGAGTTATTGGTTTGACTCAATTCAAAAAACTAAATACTTTGCTAATTCTTCTAATTTAAAAGATGAAAAAACGAGTCCCCTTCAAATTTTCAAAAGGAACTGCTTTTTTTTAAAGGGACTATAAAAACAAAGATTTTTTAGAGTTCAGAAAGCATCTGCAGCAAAACCCAAAAAGTCTTCTTATAATGGAATTCAAAACAAGATTTATGGTCAAATTTTCTTTGCTTTTTTGAAAGAGAAAAAAGACTAGCTAGTCTCCCTTTTCCAGACAAAAAGGAAAGCAGAATTTAATAAAAAAGGCGTAACACCATTTCTTATATTAACAAGAAAGGGTTTTTTCTTCTGGCCCAACAAAACAAAAAAAGCCTTTTCTTGCGCAAAAGAAAAACAGAAAGCGAAGTTTTAGCTTTTTTCTGTTGCTGGGTCAAAATTTTTCAAAAATACCTTTTTTTTTTGAAGGGGAATACTGATAGAAAAAAGGTATTCAAAAAACTTTTAAAATAAAAAAACTAAAACTTACAATGCTAAAAAATTATTTGAAATTGAGTGAGTATAATAATCTAATAGGAAAGAATTAGAAATGATGGAAGTTAATATTTTAGGCTTGACAGCTACTGCTTTATTTATCATTATTCCGACTTCTTTTTTACTAATTCTATATGTTAAAACAGCTTCAGCAGAAGCCTAGTCTCTTTTTAAAAAGTTCTAGGATTTGGGGTGTAAACTTGTTTGTACCCTAGCTAAAAAAGCTAAAAACTTTTTTTCTTTTTCGTTACTGTTCGCTTTCTTTTGAACAAAAAAAACAAGTCTTGTTTTTTAAAGTCTCGTAGGTGAGAAAAAATTCTCACCTACGAAATTTCTTTAATTAAAAAGTTTTCTTTTGTATTCGTCTTAAAGTTTCTTTATCTAAAAAACAACGCTTATTATTGAAAGCTCTGCACCCCTTAAATTTAAAAGTCCAAAACAAGGACTCTTTTATTGAAACAAAAAGTTGTCCTATTTTCTCTTTCAAAATTTTTTAAAAGCTCAAATGAAAAACATCAGTCTAAGCTAGCGAGAATTTGACTCTTTCTCTTTGCTTTGCCTTTACTTCGACATTTTTTAGCTTTTTTATAAAAAAAGAAGATAGAAACTTTTTCTCTTAAAACCGGAACCTTATAATTTTTTGGGCCGGCCCAAAAAATTTTAAAGACCCTTCCCCTTTCATTGTAAAAAAAGTCAAAAAAAGAAGAAGGTGGAGCGCAGCCTGAACCCCGTTCCGTTTTTTGAAAAAAGGTTGCACCCTCTTTAAAAAGCAGAGCTCGGGCAAAAGCCCTTTTCCTTTTTTTTGGCCCAGAAAAGAAAAATGTTCGGGTTGCACCCCCTTCTTTCAAAAAAAGAGAAGGGCTAAATTTTGCTTCTAGAGTGAGCTTTCTTCAAAAAAAGGTCTAATAACCTTAATAAAGAAATTTTTCTTTTAAAATGTCCCTCATTAGTCCAAGAGCGAGAAAAAGAAACATTTTTAAAAGTTAAAAGAAAAAACACTCGTTTTTTAGTCCCCCTTTTTTCTTTTTTTAAGAAGAAGAGGGAGAAGAAGAACATTTTTAAAAAACTTTTTTTAGAAAAAGCAGAGAGAAAGTTTTCTCTAAAAAACCTCAGGAAGGGCTAAATTTGGCTTCTAGAGCCCTTTTTTTGAAAAAATGTAGAAATCCTATCATAAGAGAAAAAAAAGCTCAGGAAGGGCTAAATTTGGCTTCTAAAGCACTCTTTTATAAATATAAAAAGAGAGAATTTTTTAAAAAAGGAAAAATGCGGGACTTAAAAAACTTTTTTATTTACAAAAAAAGCAGAGAGGACCCTTGCCCGAACTTGGTTCGGGTTGTTTAGATAAAAATCCGCTTCTTAAAAAAAAATGGAAGGGCCAAAATTTCCTTTTAGAACTCTTTTTTTTACAAAAAGGTAAAATCCTATCATAAGAGTCCCCTGCGGGGACCTCAGGAAAAGCTCTATTTGGCTTCTAAAGCCCTTTTTTGAAAAAACCTTTTTATTTAGAAAAAGCGCAGAGAGAAGGTTTTCTCTGAAAACCCTCAGAAAGGGCCAAAATTTGCTGCTAGAGCGAGTTTTTTTATAAAAAGATAGAATCTATCATGAGAGAAAAAAAACTCTCAGGAAGGGCTAATTTTGGCTTCTAAAGCCCTTTTTGAAAAAAGGTCTGAATCCCCTCAAAAACATTTTTTTGAACTTAAAAAAGATTCTTTCTTAAAAACTTTTATTAGAAAAAAAGCAGAGAGGGCCCAGCCGGAACCCTGTTCCGGTTGATTATTTAAAAACCCACTTCTTAAAAAAATGGAAGGGCTCAAATTCTCTTTTAGAGCGAGTTTTTTGATAAAAAGATAGGAATCCTATCATAAAAGAAAAAACCCGCTTCTTAAAAAAAATGGAAGGGCTAGATTTGGCTTCTAGAGCCCTTTTTTAAAAAAGAGAAAATATCTAAAAAAAAACTTTTTCTTTTAAAAACGTCCCCTTTTTCCCTTTTCTTCTTAAAAACTTTTTTATTTACAAAAAAGCAGAGAGGGCCCCTGCCCGAACGAAATTCGGGTTTTATCTAAAAATCCTCAAAAATGCTAAAATTTGCTTCAAGAGCGAGTTTTCTTCAAAAAAAGTGGCCTTTTTTTCTTTTTCGTTCTTAAAAAAAGAGGGACTTCAAAAAAGAAATTTTTCTTTTAAAAAAAGAAAATAGGGTTATTACGCAAGAGAAGAGCTCCGCCTAAAAAAGATAAAGGGCGCAGCCTTTTTTCAAAACCCCGTTCCGGTTATTACCCTCCTTTTAAAAAAGAGCTCGGGCAAAGGCCCTCCTTTTAAAAAAGAGCTCGGGCCTCTTAAATAGTTCGGGCCCTCCATTTAAAAAAGAGCTCGGGCCTCTTAAATAGTTCGGGCCCTCCTTTTAATGAGAAAAGAATTCGGACCTCATAAATAGTTCGGGCCCTCCTTTTAATGAGAAAAGAATTCGGACCTCATAAATTTTTTGGGCCCTCGCTCCACTTTTTAAAAAGGGCGCAGCCAAAACCCCGTTCCGGTTTCTATGCAAGAGAAGAGCTTCGTCCAAAAAATAGAAAAGTAACTATCCTAAAAAAAAGTTTAAAAATGAGAAAAAACGAATTTCTAGTTCTTTTATAAAAGAAATGTAGAATACTATTAGATTTTTTAGAAAAAGTTTTAAATTTAAAATGAAGTCAAAAAGCTTTTTTCTTTGAAAAAAGCTTTTATCTAAAAATTAGCCTTTTTCCTTTTTACAAAGAAAACTCATCTAAAAAAGAGCTGGAAGGCCTTTTTTTAAAAACCTCTGAGAAATCAAAAAATTTTTGAATTCTAAAAGGTTTCAGTGTTTTCTTATAAAAGAAACACATTCCTTTATTAGAAATTAGAGAAAAAAAAACGATTTTTTGACCCGAGCTTTTTAAAAAGCCCTTTTCGTTTTTTAGGCAAAGGTCTTCACCTTCGAATTTTTTGGCTAATTTATTTGGTGAGGGCAGGGGCTAATTAATTTCATAAAAAAAGAAAAAGAAAGAAAAAGAAAGAAAGAAAAAGAAAGAAAGAAAAAGAAAGAATGTCTTTTCTTCTTCAAAAAATGTGCAAAGCTTTTAAGTTTTTTCCTATAACTGGCTTCTTTACCAAGTCAAAAAATGCATATTTATTTAGCTTTTTTAATAAGAAGGAAAAAGGAAGAAGAATTTTTTCTATTAGTTCAAAAGTTTTTTAATAAGAAAAGAACTCTACCCCAAACCTTTTTCTGTCATAAAAGAAGGGCGGAGCGAGGGCCTTTTCTGTCAAAAAAAGGGCGGAGCTAAAGCTAGAGCCTTTTCTGTAAAAAGAAGAAGGGCGGAGCGAGGGCTTTTTCTCTTTTGAGGGCATTTTTATGAAAAAAAGAAGAAGGGCGGAGCTCGGACTCTTAAAAATTGAAAGCCCTTATTCCGCAAAAAAGAAGAAGGGCGAAGCTTGGGTACAAACCCCTTTTTTTTGGACAAAGCTCGGATTTCTTCCATTTTTAGGGCCTTTTCCACTTTCTTTGTAAAAAAGGAAAAAAGAAGAAGGCAAAGCGAGGGCCCCCGTAAAAAAAAGGATTTTTATGGGCTCTTTTCTTTTTAAAAGGAGGGTAGAAACCGGAACGCGCTTCCGGCTATGGCCCCGCCAAAATAAGAAAAGGGCTTTTGCCCGAGCTCTGCTCGGGTGCAGCTTGAACGGGGTGTTTTCAAAGGGCTTTTGCCCTCTTTAAAAAGCCGAGCTCGGGTGTAACCCGAACCTAAATACCGTTCAGGCCAAAAAATTTGAAAGGTCCTTTTCTTTTCCAAAAAAAAGAAGAAGGCGGGGCCAGAGCCTTTTTAAAAAACGGAGTTCAGGTTCGGACCCTTTTTATTTAAAGAGAAGCGCGCCCTCTTCTTTTTCTAAAAAGGGGTGTTCTTTTTTTCTTTGACTTTGAAAAAACAGGCTTTTTTAAATGTTTTTTTTCTTTCTAAAAAGGGGTTTGGTAACCCTTTTTGAATCTCAAGAGAAGTTTAAGCAAATTCTTTTTTTTTGAATTTTTTGAGGATTTTTCGAAAAATAAGAATTGTTTTATTTGAACTTAAAAATTCTAAAACTCTAAAAGAAAACTTTTTTTATCTTCAAAACTTGTTAGAATATTCTTTTGTATCAAAAATTAAAAAACAAGGGGATATGGCGGAATCGGTAGACGCTTCGGACTTAAAAATTTGAGCCTTTAAAAGAAGACTTTTAAAGTGAATGCTTTCAAATTCAGGGAACTTCGCAATTTTTGTTTTCTAAACTTTTTTTTTGAATAAAAGCAGAGCCTTCAAAATATGGCATCTCTTAGATTTTAAAAAGCTAAAAAACTCTCTTCTTTATCTGGGAAAAACAATAGCCTTTTTTAGTGAAGAGGTATAACCCATGCTTTTTGTAAAGTTCTTCTTATGAAGAATACTAACAGCAATGATTAGAGCATTTTTAGCTAAAGTTTTGAAACATTTCTTGAAAACAATCCTGAGCCAATCTAGAGTCTAAGTTTTTTTTAAAAAAACAGAATATTTTCTTAAGAATTTTTTTGACCTGGGCTCTGCCTTTTATATTGAATAAAGGGCAAAGTCTCTTTTTTCAAAAAAGAGAAAAAAGAATTCGTTCTTAAGAAGAACGCCCAATATTTTGAAAGAAGAATGAAAGAGTGAAATTTGTAGAAAATAAACCTTTCACACATTTTTTCTTTAGAAAAAAAGTTAGACTCGAGACGGTGCAGAGACTTAATGAAAGCTCTCCGTTTATAAAACAAAACGGAGAAAGAGAAAGTCCATTTTTGTTTTGTTTGCAGGTTAAAATTCAAGGTATTTGCCTTTATTTGAATAAGAAAAAAGCTTGTGCTCTCAAGAAAGAAAAAAGCTTCGCCAAACCAGCAGAAGCTTTATCTTAACCGTGGGGAGGCTTTATCTTTTCTTTTTAAAAAAGGTAGGAAAAAAGAAAGTCTTTTTCTAAATAAAAGAAAAAGAAAGAGAATTCAATCTAAGAAAGAAAAAACGAATATTCTGCAATCAGAACAAATGAAAATCCGTTGACTCTTTGAGTCGTGAGGGTTCAAGTCCCTCTATCCCCAAATGAAAAAAGTTTTCTAGAACAAAAAAGTTTTTTGTTTAGCAAATGAAAGTTTTTAGCTTTCACCCATAAAAAACCAGCAAAAGAAAAAAGCTGAGCAATAAAAATACACGCGTTAATTAGGTGATTCACATTCAACATTTAAACATTCAAAAAAAGGCTTTTTTCTTTTTTTGATAAAGAATTAGAAACGAAAGAAAAATTTTTCTTTCTGTCTTTCTTTCTTTCTAAACCCATACAGAGCTTTCTTTCATTCTTTTCTAGAAAAGAATGAAAGGCAGGAGTGTAACCGGAACCTTCTTCTTTTTTAGACCAAAAAAAGAAGGGTCTTTTTATTAAGAAAAAAAGCAGTTTTCTGACAAGTAACAAATTGAGCAAAATAAAGTTCAAGCACGCATTCTGACTGGAAAGAAAAAAGAAAGTTTAAACTTTAAAATCTTCTTTTTTGAAAGAGAATCAGGTGAAGGACCTTTAAAGCTAAGAAACCTACCTCTTTTTCGAATGTTTTTCCAAAAACCTTCTTAGCTCTACCTTTTTTTAATAAAAAAAAGAATAGAAAGAGCTATTCTCTTTTAAAAGAAAAAATTGACCCATAACACTCTTTTCATTTAAAAAGGTGGTTTTTGAGTTTAATGAACGCGTGCATTTTTATCTTATTTTCTAAAATTCAGAATGCTTTCTTGCTCTACACCATTTTGTATGGTAATTTTTGCTTCATTCATTCAAACCAAAGGAATTTAATTATGAAAAATTTTTTTTTTAAAAGGACAATTAAGGCTTATTATAGTTTTTTAAAAGGTAACCCATTTCAAAACAAAACAGGTGGTGAAAACTCTTTCTTTACTTTAAGCTGGAGCTCTTTTTCAAAATCACGAGGCTCTAGTATTCAAACAAACGCAAAAAAAAAGAAAACCAGTGAGACACCTTCTGTGAACTTCACAGAAGATAACAAAGAAAAAAATGTTCCTGCAATAGACTCCAATTCTTTAGGAAAAAAAGAGATAGAAGAAATCCAAGACTCTCTTCCTAAAGGCTCTAAAAAACAAGATTCAAAGAAAAAAAAGACAAAAGAAAAAAAACAGATAGAAGAAATCAAAGACTCTCTTCCTAAAAAGTCAAAAAAAGAAAAGTCTCTTCTTAAAGAATCTAAGAAAAAACAAGTGCTTCCTAATGACTCTATCAAAGAAGAGATTAAAGAATCTCTTCCTAAAAAGTTGAAGAAGGAAAAAAACAAAAAAGAGAAAGAAGATTCTAAAAAAGAAGAGATTAAAGAATCTCTTCCTAAAAAGTCGAAGAAGGAAAAAAACAAAAAAGAGTCTCTTCCTAAAAAGGTTAAAAAGGAAAGAAAGAAAAAAGAGAAAGAAGATTCTAAAAAAGAAGAGATTAAAAAATCTCTTCCTAAAGATTTGAAGACGGAAAAAAAGAAAAAAGAGAAAGAAGACTCTTCTGCCAAAAACTCAAAAAAAAAAGACTCTCTTCCTAAAGAATTCAATAAAAAAGAAAAGAAAAAAGAAAAGTCTCTTCTTAAAGAATCTAAGAAAAAACTAGTGATTCCTAAAGAGTCAAAAAACGAAAAGTCTCTTCTTAAAGAATCTAAGAAAAAACAAAGGATTCCTAAAGACTCTCTAAAAAAAGAAGAAAAAAAGAAAAAAAAAGAGATTAAAGAATCTCTTCCTAAAAATTCAAAAAAAACAAAAAAGAAAAAAGAGATTGAAGATTTTTCCGTTGTAGATTCCAATTCTTTTTTTGGGAAAGAAGAAAAAATGAAGAAACAGCCAAAAAAAAAGTCTAAATCACATGGAAACACAAAGAAAATTTTACCCGTTTCTAAAGATGAAAACCTTTCTTCTTTTTTGTCGACTTCTTTCAAAGAAAAAAACAGTGAAGGAAAAATTCATCCTATTCCTTTTAAAAAACGTTTTTCTGATTTCAAAGTTTTTGATTTGTTCAAAGAAAAAATTCATAAAAAACGAAGAGCACTTATTGAAGAAAAAAGACTAGTAACTATCAGTATGGCATCACCCGATTTAATTCGCCAGTGGGCAGAAAAAACACTTCCAAATGGTAAGGTTTTTGGTCAGGTTTTGAATGCTGACACATTGCATTATAACACTTTGAAACCAATCAAAGGGGGGTTGTTTTGTGAAAGAATTTTTGGGCCAATCAAAGATTTTGAATGCGCTTGTGGAATAAAGTTTGAAAAACCTATACGTTCTTATTCGACCTCTCTTGAAATTGAAAAAGAAGAAATGAAGAGTTTAAAAGAGAGAGAATTTTGTCCAGAATGCGATGTTGAATACACTTGGTCAGACAAAAGAAGACATCAACTAGGCTTTATTCAACTAGCTATTCCTGTAACTCATATTTGGTATTTAAAATTTAGGCCGAGTACAATTTCAATTTTATTAGGTGCAAATAAAAAAGAAATCGAAACCATTGCTTATTGTGAAAAATTTTTCACTTTAGACATGGCTTGGAAACCTAGTAGATTCATTGATTTCTTTTCTTATTCTAAAAAGTTGAAGAGGGAAAAATCAAAATCTTTTTTACCACCAGTAGAAAAAGGTGAAAAAATGAGAAAACAAAATGCTATAAAGCCACAACGTGAAAGATGGTGGAGGTTCAGTGATCAATTCGATGAACACGGAAGACGTCGTTTTGTAGATATGATAGTTAGACGTGAAATGATGGTTTGGGCGCGAAAACTTTCAAAACAAAAACAAAAACAAAAACCAAAACTAAGAACATTCCAAAAACCAAAACTAAGAACATTCCAAAAACCAAAACTAAGAACATTCCAAAAACCAAAACAAAAACCAAAACCAAGACCAAAAATAAGAACATTGTTTCAAATTTTCAATTTTTTTTATTCTTTAAAAAACTTTATGACAACAACTTTAGGTCTAAAACGAAATTTTAGTTTAGATGAAAAAAAAAAAGAAAGTCAAAAAGAAGATTTAGAGTTTTTTTTTCTTCAGGAAAATCTAGAAACGAAAAATCCCGTTTTATTGAATAGTCTTTCTTGTTTCTCACATCGCAAAGCTTGGGAACCAGGTCGAATCGAAACATTTGTGGACTCTTTTTGGCCGAAAGAAGACCCACGCGATCTTCCAATGCCATTTTATAAAAACCGTGCTCTTAAAAAAACTTTGTTTTCGAACGTTTCTTCGATTGTTGGGAGTGGTCTTTTAGCACCATTATTAACTGAATGTAACAAAAAAGAATTTTTCAAAATTCTTCTTCTTTTCAAAAAGAGAGTCAAAAAAATGACTAATACAATTCTTGTTGTTCGAAAAAGAATAAAAAATTTAAAACGACTCAATCTCTATTTTGGCGGATTAAAGGTAAAAAAGAAACTTAGAAAATCTAAAAAGACACTCAAAGAATATAGTCAAATGCTTGATGCAGCATTAAATCGTATTGAAACCTTTAAAAAAGTCTATTTACCAACAAGTTATGATAAATTAGAAAAAATAGAAAATGAATCTTTAATTTCTGAAGATGATTCTTTTTTTGCCTATCAGAAAAAGAAAAGAGAGTTTTTCAAAGAAATGAAAACGAAAAAAAAATATAACAAAAAAATTTTTTTAGAATTTCAGTCTATTGGTGACTTTTTAAGAAAAAAAAAAGAAAAAAGAATTTTAAAAGAAACCAAAGAACCTCGTTCTTTTCTTTTTGAATATTATTCAAGAAAAAAAAAGGAAAAAATGTCTACTGAATCCTTTTTTATTTCTTATCTTCCTGTTTTACCCCCTGGGTTAAGGCCAATTCTTCAAATAGATGAGCAAATTATTTCGACTGATTTAAATCGCCTTTATCAAAAAGTTGTTTATCAAAATGAGAGAGTCTTAAAATTTATGCAAAACTCAGCTTTAAACAATCCCTTTTCTCTCTCATTAGCACAAAAATTACTTCAAGAAGCGGTTGATAATCTTCTTGAAAATGGGAAAGGTGGGACAAAACCTGAAACTGATAATCGTGGAAGACCTTTGAAGTCGTTAAGTGATTTGCTTAAAGGAAAACAAGGACGTTTTCGTCAAAATTTGTTAGGGAAAAGAGTTGATTATTCAGGTCGTTCAGTAATCGTGGTTGGACCTAAATTAAAGCTTCATCAATGTGGCCTTCCAAAAGAAATGGCTTTGGAATTGTTTATGCCTTTCTTAATTAAAGAACTTCTTTCCAGCGGGATAGCAAAAACTTTTTTAGGTGCAAAAAAGAAAATTCGAACGGATGCTGTTTTAACTTTTCATTCTTTAAATAAAGTTGTGAAAAATCATGTGATTTTATTAAACCGTGCTCCCACTTTGCACAAAGTTGGTTTTCAAGCTTTTCGACCAATATTAGTTGATGGAAGAGCAATTTTAATTCACCCATTAGTTTGCCCTGGATTCAACGCTGATTTTGATGGTGACCAAATGGCTGTTCATGTTCCTATTACACCTCAAGCCAGAGCTGAAGCTTTTAAATTTATGTTATCTCAGAATAATATTTTATCGACTGCTACTGGTGAACCAGCTCTTTTACCGAGTCAAGATATGGTTTTAGGAATTTATTATTTAACAACGTCCATTGCGAAAAGCATTCCCGAGCAAAAGAAAAAAACAAAACTTTTTTTTAGTAGTTTTGATGAAGTTTTAAAAGCTTATGAAAGAAACTTGGTCTCGATTCATACAAATATTTGGGTTAGATTCGACGGTTTGATTCAAACGGACCCTTCGGCAAATGGTAAAAAAGAAGCAAAAATTCTTGAATTAAGAATTCATTCCACTGGTCAAAACCGAACCATAAATTCAGATTCAAGTGCTAGGCTTTTTGATTCAAATCAAAAACGTTTAAGTCAAGTTCTTTGCACGACACCTGGAAGAGTTTTATTTCATTTTATATTACAAAAAGCACGCACTTAGTTTTTTCTTTGAATTTCAAAAAGAAAAAACAATTGAAAAAAAGAAGACCCTCTTTCAAAAACAGGGCCCAAACAATTCCTTTTTTGAAGGAGGCCGTTCCCCTACAAACTCGAAAACGAGGAAGCCAAGAAATAAAAAGGGCGCAGCCGGAATACTGTTCCGGTTTTTATGTAAAAGAAGAGCTCTGCCCAAAAAAGAAAAAGAACGCAGCCGGAACGGGGTTCCGGTTTTTACCCTCCATTTCAAAAAGAGCTCTTTAAAAAGGCCTCTTAAAGAATTCGGGCCCTCCTTTTAAAAAGAAAAAAGAGCTCTTTAAAAAGGCCTCTTAAAGAATTCGGGCCCTCCTTTTAAAAAGAAAAAAGAGCTCTTTAAAAAGGCCTCTTAAAGAGTTCGGGCCCTCCTTTTAATGAGAAAAGAGCCCATACAAATTAAGAGGCCCGAGCTACGCTCGGGTTCGGGCAAAGGCCCTCCTTTTAATAAGAAAACAGCCCATAAAATTGAAGAGGCCCGAGCTACGCCCAAAAAAAAAGGGCGCAGCCGGAACTCCGTTCCGGTTTTTACCCTCCTTTGAATTCAAAATGAGCCCATAAAAATTCTTTTTTTACGGGGGCCCGAGCTCCGCCCAAAAAAGAAAAAGGTTTGGGCCTCTTAAAAATTTCGGGCCTTCGCTTTTTAAAAAGCCCAAAAAGAAGGGCCCTCAAAATTGAAAAGGCCCGAATCCTGCCAAAAAAGAAAAAGGTTCGGGTCTTACTCTTTTCTTTTTAAACTTTTAAAAAAGAGCTCTAAAAGCCAAAATTAGCCCTTCCTGAGGGTTTTTTCTCTCATGATAGGGTTTCTCTTATTTTTTTCACAAAAAACTCGCTCTAGCAGCAAATTTGAGCCCTTTCTGAGGGTTTTTAGATAAACAACCCAAACTTCGTTCGGGCAGGGGCCCTCTCTGCTTTTTTATAAATAAAAAAACTTTTTTAAGGTTTCCCATTTTTAGAAGAAAAAATCTCCTTTTCTTCTTTTAAAAAGGCTCTTTTTTTAAGGGATTCTGAGCTTTTCTAAAAAAGGGCTTTAGAAGCCAAATTTAACCCTTCCTGAGAGTTTTTTTCTCTTATGATAGGATTTTTACCTTTTCTTAAAAAAGGGCTCTAGAAGCCAAATAGAGCCCTTCCTGAGAGTTTTTTTTATCATGATAGATTCTCTCTGTTTTTATAAAAAACTCGCTCTAGAAGAGAATTTTAGACCTTCCATTTTTTTTTTAAGAAGTGGGTTTTTATCAAATACCTACTCTCCGCTTTTTTAAATAAAAAAAGTTTTTAAGAAAGAATATTTTTAAAAAGAAAAATGTTTGTTTTTAAGGTATTGCAACTTTTTCTTTTAAAAAAGTCCCCGAAGGAGACTTTTTAAGAGCAAAAACTCTTTTTTGAAGGTTTTATGACCTTTTCGAAAAAAAAGAGCTCTAGAAAAGAATTTTAGCCCTTCCATTTTTTTAAGAAGCGGGTGCAACCCGAACCCCGTTCGGGCCTTTCAAATTATGAGGCCCTCTTTAAAAAGCGGAGCGAGGGCCCCTGCCCGAACTTCGTGAGGGTTTTTAGCTAAAAACCGGAACCGGGTTCCGGTTGCGCCCCTTTATGCTTTTTCAGAAAAAACTTTTTTAAAAATGTCTCTTTTTTAGAAGGTTCCCTTTTCTCCCTCTTCTTATTAAAAAAGAAAAAATGAGAAAACTTCTTCAAAGCAAAGTCTCTTTTATGAATAGGTTAAGACCTTTTTTTTTCAAAAAGGGCTCTCGAAGCAAATTCAAGCCCTTCTCCGTAAAAAAGAAGAAGGCGGGGCCTTTCAAATTTTTTGGCCAAAACCAAAAAAGAACAAGGTTGCGGTTTTTAGAGATAAAGCTTCTATCTTCTTTTTTATAAAAAAGCTAGAAAAAGGTGAAGACTGTAACCCAAAACCTTTCTCTGTAAAAAAAAAAGAAAGCTTTCTGGTTTTCGAGTTTTTTGGGAAAAGGCCTCTTCAATTTTTCTGACCTTTTTCTTTTTGGGGCGGAGGTCTTCTTTTGCATAACAACCGGAACCCTGTTCCGGCCAAATAAATGAAAAGGACCGAAGGGTTTTGTTTTAGAGGGCGGAGCTCGGGCATAAACCCATCTCTTTTCCATAAAAAAGAAGAAGGCGGGGCTCTTTTTGTGCGTAAAGACCTTTTTTATTTAGCTAAACTTTGCCTTAACAAGGTCCGAAAAAGTTAAGAGACCCGAACCCCAGGGTGTAACCCAAACCCTGCCTTCTTCTTTTTTTGGAGGAAAAAAGGGTGTAACCCGAACCTGAACGGAGTTCAAGCTATGGCCCCACCAAAATAAGAAAAGGGTTTTTTTCTTTTTTTGGTAAAAAGTCTTTGACTTGGGCAGAGCATTTCCTTTTTCAAAAAAGACTGAGAAAAATCCTTTTTATGTTAAAAAAACTTTATTCTTTTCTAATGAGATAAGGCTGCGTTTTTTGATTTAAGAGGTTTTTTCTTTTTTTCTTTCAAAAATGAAGGGATCCCCTCTTTTCTCTAATATAAGAAGGTTATAAAAGCCATTTTTGGGAGGAAAAGGCAAAACTCTGGTTTCATTTTTTCATGTACGAACCTTTTGAAATTTTGAAGTAAGTGTGAAAAAGTGAGTTTCCTCTTTGACACTTATTCTTTTTTCTTTCAATCAGCCTGAGAACTAATTAGTTAGCATGTAAAAAAACTAGGTAATTTTGAAAGAAAAACTTCTTTCAAAAACTCAAAAAAAGTGTAACCCGAACTCCGGGCTTTTAGGAAAAGTAGAAACATGCTTAAGATTAAGAAAATTTTTGAACTAAAAGCGAAAAACACTTTCTCAGAAAATGAAAGAAAAATCGACTCATCTTCTTCTTTAGCTTATTGTTGTGAGAAGGGCTTCCAGCCCCCAATTTTAGCTAGCTACCTTTTAAAAGAGAGAACCCTCTTTTAATAAGAAAAGAGCCCATAAAAATCCTTTTTTACGGGGGGTTTTTAAAGAGCTCCGCCAAAAAAAAGAAGAAAGGTTCGGGCAAAAACCCTTGCTCTGCCCAAAAAGAAAAAGGCATTGGTCCTTTCTTTTTTTGGTAGGGTCCTTAAAATTGAAGAGGCCCAAACCTCGCCCTCTTCTTTTTTCCCTTTTTTTGTAAAAAAAGGGAAAAACGGTGCAACTCGAACCTGAACGGAGTTCAGGTCTCTTAAATATTTCGGGCCCCGCCTTCTTCTTTTTCTTTCAAAAAAAGAACCTTTTTTCTGTAAAAAAGAAGAAGGCCTTTTTTAAAAACCCCGTTCCGGTTTTTACGTAAAAAAGAGCTCCGCCCTTCTTTTTTTTCCCTTTTTTTACAAAGAAAGGGGGGAAGGGCCTTACAAATATTAAAGGTCCTTTTTCTGTAAAAAAAGAAGGCGGAGCTCGGATTTTTGAAAAAGGGTTGTACCCCTATCCCTTTAGAGACAACTAGCTAGTTGTCTCTAAAGTTTTTTCCTTTGATTTTAGATAACATCAACCTAAAAAAATGTTTTGACAAAAAAGAAAAAATCCGTTTTTTCTTTTTTACCTGGTAACTAAAAATTGTTTTTGACCCTTCTTTTAAAGAAAAAAGAGCCCATAAAAAGCTTTTTTTTTAAGGGGGCCCTTTTTCTTTTTGGGCGGAACTTGGGTGAGGGCAGGGGCCCGAGCTTTTTTGCAAGACCAGCAAAAAAAAAAAAACGGAACAGGGTTTTTGAAAAGGGCTTGGCCCTTTTTTTTGGCAAAGCCCTCAAATTTGAAGAGGCAGGAGCTCCGCCTTTTTCTTTTTTTACAGAAAAAGTTCTGGTTACACCCGAACCCGAGCTCCGCTTTTTAAAAAGACCTCTTAAATATTTCGGGCCTTTTTCTGTAAAAAAAGAAGGCGGAGCTTTTTAATAAGGTCCCCCTTAAAAAAAGAATTTTTGAGGGCCCTTTTTGAATCAAATAATGCTTCTTCTCTTCTTTAAGAAATAAAGAAACTAGGCTGGCTTTTTCCTTTCTTATTTAGAGAAAGCACAATAAGTTTCTTTTTTCTTCCTTTTTTTCATTAAGAAGGTTCCGCCCGGGTTAAAGTTTTTCTCTTAATATTTAGAATAAGGCATTCAAAAATGAAGCTTTTTTCAAAAATAGGGCCCTCAAAAAGACTTTTTTTTTAAGGGGGCCTTTTATAAAAAGCTCAGCCTTCTTCTTTTTTTTATAGAAAAAGTTTCGGGTCTTACTCGCTCTTTAAATAAAAAAGACTCTATCATAATCATAAAAGGTTGTTAGCCGAATAGAATATCAAAGGATTAATAAAGAAAACGATTGAATTTTAGAAAAAAAGAGAAAAAAAATTCATATGAAATCAATTAGAGTTGAATATAATTTAGAAGGCTATCAAAGAACGAATCAAGACACTCTTTCTGTTCATCGAACAGCTGTTGGCGAAGGAACTTGGGTTCAACCTGGTGACCTTTTGGCCAATTGTTCAACGAGCGTAGCAGGAGAGTTGTCAATTGGCCAAAACCTTTTAATAGCTTACATGCCATGGGAAGGTTATAATTATGAAGATGCTATTTTAATAAGTGAAAGACTTGTTTTTGACGATCTGCATACGTCAATTCATATTGAAAAATATGAAATCAAAGTTTCAAGAGTCAAAAAAGGTGTTGAAGAAATTACGCGATATTTACCTAATAGTGAGCAAACAGAAGAATGCAAAAATTTAGATAAAAAAGGAATTGTCAAACTAGGAACCTTTGTGAAAGAAGGTGATATTTTAGTTGGTAAGAAAACCCCAATTGATGAACCAATAAACCGCTCGGGTTATGAAAAGCTTTTACGAGACATTCTAGGCCAGGATTCTGAGCCTACACACCGTGATAGCTCATTACGTGTTCCTACAGGTTTTGAAGCGAAAGTTATTCACACACAAATTCTTCAATATGGTTCTTCACCTCTTTTAAAGAAAGAGAAAAAAGGTCATTCCTTATTAAAGAAAAAAGGCAGTTTGAAATTAAACACTTTTCAAGAAAAGAGAAGTTTCTCTTTTTTTAAGGAAAATTCAAAAAAAGTAAAATTAACTTTTTCCCTATTGTCTTTAAAAAAGAAAAAAGAAGAAAATTCTAGAACTTTAGAAAAAAGCTCAAGAGCTCTCTCTTTATCTAGAATTTCTTTTTTAAAAAAGAAAAAAATCTCTGCGTCTTCTGAAAAGCAAAAAGCTCATTTAGGAAGAACGGAAAAAAGTTTAAAAAAAAGAAAAAAATTGAAATTTAAACCTTTGGTTATGACTCTTTTCGAAAAACTTCAATCATTTCCAATGAAATTTCAAAAGCTGCAAAATAAGGCAAAAAAACAAAATTCGTCTTTAAAAAAAGATGAAATAACGAAAAAAAGAAAGTCAGTTAACAAAATTTCGGAAGAGGTTAATAAAAAAACAAAGAAAAAAGGTTTAAAAACGAAAGAAAAAAATTCAGTTAACAATATTCCTGAAGAGACTGGTACAAAAAAGAAAAAAAAGGGTGAAACTTCTCTTCAAAACAAAAAGAAAAAAAAGGATGAAACTTCTCTTCAAAACAAAAAGAAAGAAAAACTTTTTTCTTTAAAAGAAGAAGGGCCAAAAACACGAAAAAATTCCTTTTTTCTTTTGAAAAAGAAAATTCCTCAGTTTTCTAGAAAAGTTCCTACTTTTGTTCAAATCTATTTAGCACAAAAAAGAAAAATTAGAGTTGGTGATAAAATGGCTGGTCGACATGGCAATAAAGGCATTGTTTCTGAAATTTTACCGCGCGAAGACATGCCTTATCTTCCTGATGGAAGCCCTTTAGATTTAGTGTTAAACCCTTTAGGTGTTCCTTCTCGTATGAACGTAGGTCAAATTTATGAGTGTTTACTTGGGTTTGCTGGAAAGTTTTTAGGCGAACAATATAGAATCACACCTTTTGATGAAAGTTATGGGCCTGATGCATCACGCAGTTTTGTTTTTGAAAAATTATATAAAGCAAGTATTCAAACTCGTCAATCGTGGATTTTTAAACCAGAGAGTCCTGGTAAAATTCGTTTATACGATGGCCGTACAGGCGATCGTTTTGACCAAGCTATTACAGTTGGGCGAGCTTATATTATTAAACTAGTCCATTTAGTTGATGATAAGATGCATTGTTTGACTCCCGACCACGACGTTTTAACAGCAGAAGGTTGGTTACCAATTCAGAAAGTGAGTCTTTCCAACAAAATTGCAACTTTAGATAAAAAAGGTGAGCTTGTTTATCAAAATCCTACAAAACTTCATCACTATGAGGATTTTTGTGGCCCTCTTTACCACATTACAAACAAAAATATTTCTTTACTTGTTACACTAAACCACCGAATGTACGTCAAAAAGGGCCAAATACCTGGTGCTTCTTTTGATGGTTTTGAATTAATAGAAGCAAAAAATATAGTAGGTAAACACTTCAAGTATTTGAAAAAAGCAACCTGGGTAAAAGAAGATTTTCACTTTTTTTTACCTTCTCTAAAAAGTCATTCATTCTTTTTTCCAAACTTACAAGTGCACATGAATGCATGGTTAACATTTTTTGGTTTATGGGTTACTGAAGGCCGTGTTGTTAACAAGATAAGAATTTCTTCTTCTACTTTAGAAATATCAACAAAAGAAAAAAATAAGGAAACGTTGTTAGAAAGAATTTGCCAAGTTCAACTAGCTCTAACAAAACCACGTGTAGTCAATAGTTTAGAATATTCCGTTCAAAAACTCGGCTATTCTTATAAAATTCAAAATCAAAAATTCATAATTCGCAACAAACAATTATGGACTTATTTAAAACCTTTGAGTGTTAGTGGCTTGAAAAAATCACTCCCACCTTGGGTTTGGGAATTAAGTCAAAAACAAGCCCGTTTACTTCTAGAAGCTATGTGTTTAGGGAGTGGGGCTCTTACTCTTCCTTTTAAAAAGGAAGGAGAAAGCAGTTCTTTGAGTTATTACACAAAATCAATAAAATTAGCTGATGATGTGATGCGTTTAGCTTTGCATGCTGGCTGGAGTGGAAAAAAGTCTTTATTTAGAAAAAAAGGAACAATAGGTAAATTAAAAAATGGTCGCGTAATTCGATCTAAGTTTGACTTATGGTGTCTTTCTATTCTCAAAGAAAAGAATACTCCCGCAGTGAACTCTGGTCAGAATGAGGAAAAAAAAGGTCAAATAGAAGAAGTTTTGCAGTATAAAGGAAGTGTTTTTTGTTTAAGTGTACCAAATGAAGTTTTTTATGTTCGACGTAATGGGCTGCCTGTGTGGACCGGAAATTCGCGCTCGGTAGGGCCGTATTCATTGATTACACAGCAACCCTTAAAGGGTCGTTCAAAACAGGGTGGACAAAGATTAGGTGAAATGGAAGTTTGGGCAATTGAAGGTTATGGTGCTGCTTTAAATCTTTTAGAGCTTGTAACTATTAAATCGGATGATATAGTAGGACGTACTACTGTTTGGGATTCGATTATACGTAATAGACACCTATGTTTTGGTACACCAGCTTCTTTTAAACTTTTAATTAGTGAACTCAACGCCTTATGTTTAAATGTGAAAGTTTATGTTTCAAATAAAAAAGGAGAACTGAAACAAAAAGATATTTCTTCGCTAAGGTAATTTTTCCTTTTTTAAGAAGAAAAACGACCTTTTAATCTTCAAAAGCTTTGCTTTCACTGGGCTTTTTTCATTTCAAAAGGGCGAAGCACGACCTCTTTTTTTATTTAGAAGCCCTCTTTCAAAAACAGGGCCCAAACAATTCGTTTTTGACCTTTTTTTTGAAAAGAGACCCTTTTTAAAAAGCTCCGCCCTTCTTCTTTTTTCTTTTTTTAGAAAGAAAGGGGAAAGGGGAAAAAAGGGTTATTATCCGAGCTACGCCCAAAAAAGAAAAGAGCGCAGCCTTTTTAAAAAATCCCGTTCCGGTTATTACGCAGAAGAAGAGCTCAGCCCTCCTCTTTTTTGACTTTTTTTGCAATGAACATGGAAAGGGTTTGTAACCGAGCTCCGCCCAAAAAAGAAAAAGGCCCTAAAAATTGATGAGGCCCTTTTCTTTTATTGGGTGAAGCGAGGGTCCCTGTCCGAACTTTTTTATTATTAAAAGGAGGGCCTTTCAAATTATGAGGCCCTCTTTAAAAAGCGGAGCGAGGGCCCCTGACCGAACTCTTCTCTTATTAAAAGGAGGGTTTTTAGATAAAAACCATTCCTTAGGTATTTGACCTTTTATCAAAAAAAAGAGCTCTAAAAGCAAATTTTAGCCCTTCCATTTTATGTGGAAGGAGGGGAATGCAACCCAAACCTGAACGGGGTTCAGGCTATGGTCCCGCCTTCTTCTTTTTTACGGAGAAGCGCTTTAAAAATTATGAGGCCCTTTTCTTTTTTGGGCGGAGCAAGGGCCCCTGTCCTTTTTAAAAAACCTGAGCGGAGCTCGGACCTCCTTAATTTTATGAGCTCATTTTCAAATAAAAAGGAGGGTTTTTTAGATAAAAAACCCGAACGAAGTTCGGGCAGGGGACCTCTCTGCTTTTTTTCTTAAAAAAGTTTTTTAAGAAAAAATCTTTTTAAAATCAAAAATTTTCGTTTTTAAGGTCCCCCTTTTTTCTTTTTATAAGAAGAAGAGGCAGAAAAAGGGACATTTTGAAAAGAAAAAATCTTTTTTAAGAAATATTCTATTTTTCTCAAAAAAGGGCTTTAGAAGCCAAATTGAGCCCTTCCTGAGGTTTTTTTCTCTCATGATAGGGAATCCCTATCTTTTTCTCAAAATACTTGCTCTAGAGGCAAATTTGAGCCTTTTCTGAGGGTTTTTAAATAGAAACCCGAACTTCGTTCGCGCAAGGGCTCTCTCTGCTTTTTTTTGTAAATAAAAAAGTTTTTTAAGGTTTCCCATTTTTAGAAAAAAGGCCCCCTTTTCTTCTTTTAAAAAGGCTCTTTTTTTAGAGTCTTCTGAGCTTTTCTAAAAAAGGGCTCTAGAAGCCAAATTTAGCCCTTCCTGAGAGTTTTTTTCTCTCATGATAGATTCTCTATTTTTCTCAAAAAACTCGCTCTAGGAGCAAATTTGAGCCCTTTCTGAGGGTTTTTATCTAAACAACCCGAACGATGTTCGGGCAGGGGCCCTCACTGCTTTATTCTAAATAAAAAACTTTTTTTTTAAGGTATTAGACATTTTCAAAAAAAGCGTTCGAACGGGGTTTTTTAATAAGGGCTGCATCCTCTTTAAAAAACGGAGCTCGGGCAAAAGCTCTTTTCTTTTTTTTGGCAGGGCCCTTTAAAATTACAAGGGCCGGAGCTCCGTCCAAAAAGAAGAAGGGCCCTCAAAAATTAAGGGGCCCGAGCTCCGCTCGGGTTCAGGTTTTACTTCTCTTTTTTTACAAAGGAGTAATATTTAGCCTTTTAAGGGGGTTTTTAGAGAAAAACCTCAGTCCTAAAGTTTTTGACCTTTTCTCAAAAAAAAGAGTTCTAGAAGCCAAATTTAGCCCTTTCTAATGGGTTTTTTCTCTTATGATAGATTCTACCTTTTTCTCAAAAAAGAGCTCTAGAAGCAAAATTTAGCCCTTCCATTTTTTTTTTTAAGTGGGCCTTTAAAATTATGAGGCCCGAGCGGAGCTCGGGTTTTTAGAGAAAACCGGAACAGGGTTTCGGCTGCGCTCATGTATGCTTTTTTTTAAATAAAAAACTTTTTGAAAATGTCCCTTTTTTCTTTTTAAAAAGATATTTTTCTTCTTTTAAAAGTAAAATCTCTTTTTTGAATACATTATGACCTTTTTATTTATACAAAAAAGAGCTCTAGAAGCAAATTTTGGCCCTTTCAGAGGGTTTTTTAGATAAAAACCCGAGCTTCGCTGGGGCCTCATAATTTTTAAGGCCCTCTCTGCTTTTTTCTAAATAAAAAAAACTTTTTTAAGAAAGAATCTTTTATTAAAAGAAAAAATATTCGTTTACAAGCTTTTTGCAAGCCCTTTTCTTTTTTGAAGGTATTAGACCTTTTCAAAAAAGAGAGCTCTAGAAGCAAATTTTAAACCTTTCTGAGGTTTTTTATCTAAACCCCCTCTCTGCTTTTTTAAAGAAAAATGTTCGTTTTTAAAGAAGAGCTCTGCCCAAAAAAGAAAGAGTTATTACCCGAGCGAAGCTCGGGCGCAGCCGGAAACCCGTTCCAATTTATACTCTCCTTCTTTTATTTAAAAAGGAACCCATAAAAATCCTTTGTTTTGAAGGGGGCCCGAGCTCCGCCAAAAAAGATTAAGGGTTTAGGCAGGGGCCCTCGCTCCGCCAAAAAGAAAGGCGTTTTTTTTGTAGGGTGTAACCCGAACTCCGTTCAGGCGATGGCCCCGCCAAAAAAGAAAAGGGCTTTTGCCCGAGCTCTGCTCGGGTGCAACCTGAACCTGAACTCCGTTCAGGCCTTTTAAATATTGCGGGCCCCGCCCTCTTCTTTTTTTGGAAGAGAAAAGGGTGTAACCCCAACCCCGTTCGGGCGTTTTTTCTTTTGCTGGGCTTTTGACTGTGTTCTGGAAAGAATAAGGGCCTCCAAAATCCAAAAAAGAGCTTTAGATGAAAATTTTAGACCTTTTGTTATATAGACACATAAAAAATCACTCAATGAAACCTTTTCTTCAATTTTTCTAAATGAAAAATATTTTTAATATTTCAAAATTTTCCCTTTTTTATACGGAAGAAAAGGGGGACCTTTTTTTGTTTTTGAAAGAGCCCGACAAACTAGAAAACGACTTTCTCTGTAAAAAAAAAGAAACCTTTATAATTTTTGGTTCGGGTTGCACCCATTTTTTTCTTGGCGGAGCGAGGGCCCGAAATATTTAAGAGGCCTGAACTCTTTAAAAAAAGGAGGGTTCGCAAATTTTTAAACACCTTTTTCTTTCTTCTTTGTTTCCTTTATAGAAAAAAATGTCCCCGAAAAGGACTTTTGAAAGAAAAAAAGTAGACTAGCTAGTCTTTTTTGAACCAAGCTCCTCCTTCCATAATTAGAAAAGAAAGAACTTTTTTTTAAAGAAAAAGAAAGACTAGCTTAATAAAAAATTTTAAACTTTGTCAAAATTCTCCCGAGCTGTGTTCTAAAGAGTTTTATTATGTGAATATTTTTACTGTTTTTTCTTTTTACAAAAAAAAATGATTCTCTTTCTTTTTTTCTGAAAAGTCTTTAAAATAATCTTATATGTTGTATTGTTAACTAAGCGGATTTAGTTCAGTGGTAGAACGTCCCCTTGCCAAGGGGAAGGTCACGCGTTCGAGTCGCGCAATCCGCTAAAATATTTCTGCTTTCATTAAAAATTCCATTAACCTTAACTTTTTTAGCTGAAAAAAGGTTTTCAATTCAAAAAGCAGTTCTCTTAAAATTAGAAAATATTACTGTTTTCAGTCTCTGGGTGGTAGAAGAAATTGAACAAAAGCGCAGAGAATCAATTTCAAAATTTAGAAAAAATTAGAAAAGGGGAACCTTAGTTCTAAATAGAATGCAAAAAAGAGAAAGAAAACCGGAACAGGGTTTTTTAAAAAGGCTGCGATTTTTTATTTATGAAGAAATCTAAAAGGAAAAACTTTCAAAACTTCTGGTTTTTGAAGAGTATAAAGAATTTTTCTTTTAGATAAATGACGGTAATGTGAAAACAGGGGATGATTATTTAGTTGTAATTTATTGAATTAGACTTTATTCAAACAAAATGGAATCAAAAAGGTGAAAGTGGAAAAACTGCGGTTTAAAAAGCTAGAAATAGGAGACTTTCTTTTCTGGCTTTTTCAAATGCATGTTAAGGAGACGTTTTTTTTTCTTTTCCCTGAAAAGAAAAAGCATTTCTAGTCTTTTTAAATGTTCCTTCTTAATTCAAAAATGGGGTGCAACCCGAACGAAGTTCGGGCAAAAGCCCTTTTTCAAAAACTCTCACGCAGGTTTTTAGATAAGGGTTAGGGGCTCTTTCCCCTTTCTTTGTAAAAAAACTTAAAAAAAGGCGTGGTTTTTTAAAAGGGCCTCTTCAATAAAAAAAAGGAATTTTTCGGGCCCTGCCAAAAAAAGAAATGGGTGCAGCCTTTTTTAAAAACCCCGTTCCCGTCTTTTTTTTACGTAATAACTAACTAGTTCTCAGATAGGGAAAAAAAGAGAGGGTTTCTACCCAGTTCTTTTTTTTCTTTTTATCTAAAAAGTAGCAAATTTTTCTCTTCTCATTCAAAAAGTCAAAATGGGGTGGTTTTTAGTAAAAAAAGTTTGTAAATCCTTTTTTTACTTTTCAACTTCCTTTCTATTTATGCTGCCTTTTCTTTTTTTTTAAGGAAGAATATAAAAAAAATAAGAAATAAAAAAAGAAAAGAGGAGGTGTAACCCGAACCTTTTTCTGTAAAAAAGAAGAAGGCGGGGCGAGGGCCTCTTCAACTTAGAGGGCCCTTTTCTGTCATAAAAAGAAAAAGGACGGAGCGAGGGCCCGAAATATTTAAAAGGCCCTTTTTAAAAACCCTCACGTAGCCCTTTTCTTTTTTTTAGGCAGGGGCCCTCGCGGAACTTGGGCAATGACCCTTCTTTTTTGGGCGGAGCTCAGGCCTCTTCTTTTTTATAAACTCTTTTTGAAATAAAAGGAGGGTAATAACCGGAACGGGGTTTTTAAAAAAGGCTGCGCCCTTTTCTGTAATAAAAAAGAAGAAGGGCGAAGCTCTTCTTTTGCGTAGAAACCTTTCTTATTTGCGGGCTTTTTAAAAGGGTAGAGATCTTTTTTCTTCTGCTGGTTTTCTTTTAGTTGATTCAAAGAAAGCTCTGCCTTTTTTGTTAAAAAAAGCAAAGGTCAAAATTGACCCGTTTTGAATTTTTAAAAGGTGCTTTTAAAAAGAAAGAAAAAGACCAGAAAAAAAAACACTTTAGCCTAACCTTTCTTTTCTATAATAAGAAATTATGATTTTTTTATTTTGTTTTAAAAAAGACGAACCGAGCAAATATTCAAAAGAAAAAAACATGTACGAGCAAACCACAATTTTGTAAATTTTTTTTACAGTTTTGAACTCTAAACATTGTCTAGAGATAAGGCTTTTTTTTTGCTTTCTAATTTCAAAACTAAAGGAGTTTTTTGAATTTATGAATACTTTAAGAGACAACGATTTGGATTTAGTTCGCCGTTATGTGATTTTAGGTTCTAGGCGATTAAGCAATTATTGGTGGGCTACTGTGCTTTTTTTAGGTGCTTCAGGTTTTTTATTAACTGGTGTTTCTAGCTATTTAGGTTATAACATTCTTCCTTTTATCAAATCAGGAGAAATTTCTTTTTTACCTCAAGGATTAGTAATGTCATTTTATGGCGTTTTAGGTGTGTTACTTAGTTTCTATTTATGGTTAACTATTTTATGGGATGTAGGTGGTGGTTTTAATGAATTTAATAAAAAAGATGGAAAAATTCGTGTTTTTCGTTGGGGCTTTCCTGGAAAAAGTCGCTGCATTGATGTTTCATACTCAATAAGTGATGTTGAAGCAATTCGTGTGGAATTGAAACAAGGTGTGAATCCCGAACGAACAATTTTTTTACGAGTGAAAGGGAAGCGTGAAATTCCATTAACCCAAATTGGACAACCTTTAACTTTAGAAGAAATTGAAAAAAGAGCTGCTGAATTAGCTAAATTTTTAAAAGTTTCAGTTGAAGGCCTTTAAAATTTCTAAAAAATGGGAAAGGCTTCTGATGACCTGATTTTTGAAAAAGAAAAAAGAAAAAAGAAGCCCGGTAGGAAAGCCTTTCCCATTTTTGAATTAGAAAAAGAAAAAGAACAAGAACTTTATAAGTGTTGTCTAAAGCTGTGTGGCCTTCTTTATTCTTTCATAAAAGAAAAACTTCATAAAATAATAAAGGTGAGCCTTAGTCTAAATCAACCCCGAACTCCGCTTTCTGTTTTTTTGCTGGGCCAGAAGAAAGCCCTTTTCTTTTTTGGCGAAGCCATAGTCTGAACTCCGTTCAGGTTCGGGTTGCACCTTTTTCTTTTTTTTTGGCGGGGCTCTTAAAATTTATGAGGCCCTTTTCTTTTTGCGCGGAGCTCAGGTTTTGGAAAAAGGGTTGCACCCTTTCTTTTTTTTGGCAGAGTTCGAGTTGCACCTTTTCTTTTTAATTTTTTTAAGAAAAAGAAAGAGAAGGCCTACTTTTTAGAAATTCTAAAAACGTGCATTTGAAGCTTTCAAATAGCTCAGCAGCAAAAACCATTCATTTTTCGAATGGCCTTTGTGCAAGAGAAGGCCTCTGCCCGAATCAACCTTTTTGAAGATTTTCTAAATTTCAAAAACCGGAACGGGGTTTTTAAAAAAGGCTGCGCCCTTTCTTCTTTTGGCAAAGTGCCGGCCCAAAAAATCTAAAAGGCCTCAACAAACTAGAAAAAGACTTTTTTTGGTTTCCTCTTTTAAGTAAAAAAGAGCTTTTTAAAAAGGGCAAAGCTCTTCTCTTGCGTAGAAACCCTGTTTTTCAAAGAGGGCCTTACTTCTTTGAAGTAAAAAAGAAAGTAAAAAAGAGCTTTTGAAAAAAGGGTCTTTACCCAAAAGAAGAGCTCCACCCAAAAAGAAAAAGGGTTCTTTAATGAGGTGCAACCCGAACCTTGCCAAAAAAGCTAAAGTCGTTTTCTAGTTTGTTGGGTGCAACCTTTTTTCAAAAACCGGAACGGCGTTCTGGCTGCGCCCCGCCAAAAAAAGAAAAGGCCTTTTGCCCTCTTTAAAAAGCGGAGCTCGGGTGCAACCCGAACCACGTTCAGGCTCTTTTTTCTTAATTTTTTTTTAGAAAAATAGACTTTGCTTCAAAAAGTGTCTTTGAAAAATTAGAAGCTAAAAAGAAAGCAATTTTTCCCTTTTTATTAAAAAAGGCTTAAAAAAAGATAATGTTTTTTTATAAATAAAAAGGTGTACCCTGGCTTCTAAAGCTTTTATATTAAAAAAAAAAGCAAACCGGAACAGGTTCCGGCTGCCCTCTTTTCTTTTTGACATTTTAAAAACAACACAAAATGACCTTTTTTTTATTGAATAAAAAAAAGATTTTGATGATAAAAAGTTAGTCTTTTAAAAAAACAGCCCTCTTTAAAATTGAATAGTTCAAAACAGGCTTCGGGTTGCACCCCCCCCTTGTTTTGCTAAATTTAGAAACGTGCTATAAATTCATAAAAAAAGCTTTTTTTATGTTTAGAGGTCCTTAATTTTCTATTTAAAAAGGAATTAGAAAAGAGTGTTTTATTATATAAAAGCATTCCCTCTTTTTTAGCCCTTACAATTTAAAAGGCTCTGGATTGACCTTTTTTCTTTTGTTGGGTTTTTTTAAAAGCATGGGCTCTGCTCGGGTAAAATTTTTTTTCTTTTTTTCATGAGCTTTTTATTAATTAAAAGCAAAAAGCCTTTTTTTTTAATCTCTTCTAATTTAAAAGGCATGTTTAAAATTAGAGTTTTTTTTGAATTTTTGAAATAAAGCACTTTTCTAAATGTTATGAGTATTATGACCTTTTTTTAGAAAACTCACTCTTGAAGCAAATTTTAGCTTTTTGTGAGAGTTTTTAGAGAAAAAGTTTGTATTTTCTTTTTCTTTTAAAAAGTCCTCTTTTCTCCCTCTTCTTATAAAAAAGGGGAACTTTAAAAAAAAATCTCTTTTTGAAGTCTCTTTTATTAAAAGAAGAAAGGAGGACCTTTTTATTCACAAAAGAGCTCTAGAAGCAAAATATAGCTTTTCCATTTTTTTGAAGGAAGGGAAGTGCAACCCTTTATTCTGACTCTTTTTTTTTAAGAATAAAGGGAAACTAAAAAACGAATATTTTTCTCTATAAAAAGCTCTATTTGCTTTTAAAAGCAAAATCTCTTTTTTGAAAGTATTTAGACCTTTTTCTAAAAAAGAGCTCTAGAAAAGAATTTTGGCCCTTTCTCAGTGTTTTTATCTAAACAACCAGAACGAAGTTCGGGCAGGGGCCCTCTCTGTTTTTTCAAAAAAAAGTTTTTTAAGAAAGAATTTTTTTTGTAAAGTCCCTCTTTTTTCCTTTTTTAAGAGATTCTCTTTTTTTTTATAAAAAAAAGAGCTCTAGAAGCTAAATTTAGCCCTTCCTGAGATTTTTTTTCTCTCATGATAGATTCTGTCTTTTTCTCAAAAAAGTGCTCTAGAAGTTAAATTTAGCCCTTTCTGAAGGTTTTTATTTTTAACAACCCGAACTTCGTTCGGGCAGGGGCCCTCTCTGCTTTTTTATAAATAAAAAAACTTTTTTAAGGTCCCCTGCTGGGACTTTTTAAAAGAAAATTTTTTTAAGATTCCCCAATTTTAAAAGAATAAAAGGGGACATTTTTTTTTTTAAATGCTATTTTCTTTTTCTTTTTTTCTTTTTTTGAAAATATTTTGCCTTTTCGAAAAAACAGCTCTAGAAGCCAAATTTAGCCCTTCCTGAGAGTTTTTTTATCTCATGATAGATTTTATCTTTTTCTAAAAAGACTCGCTCTAGAAGCTAAATTTAGCCCTTTCTGAGGGTCTTTAGATAAAAAGCCCTCTCTGCTTTTTTCTAAACAAAAAAAGTTTTTTAAAATGTCCCCTTTTCTTTTTAAAAGGTCCCCTTTTCGCTCTTTTCATTGTAAAAAAGGAAAAAAGAAAAACTTTATCAAAAAAACTCACTCTAGAAGCAAAATTTAGCCCTTCTATTTTTTGTGAAAAAAGGGGGGCGTAGCCTTTTTTAAAAACCCTGTTCCGGTTTTTAGCTAAGAATTTTTCTCTTTCTTTTTCTTTTTATTTAGAACAAATAAAAAAGGTTTTTCTTTTTTTGTTAAAAAAGTCTTTTAAAAAAAGCACAAATGTTTTTTTATGAAAACTCTTTTTTAAAAGAGAAAGTCTCTTTTTCGTGAGGTTTTTGATTTTCTATTTTCAAAAAAAATTCTTTCTTTCCTATAACTTTTGAATTCTCAAATTAAAGTGTTTTTAGTTTGTAATAAAAATTTCTTTTTACTTGGGTTTCGTTCGTGATATAAAAAAACTTAAAAAAAAAGTTTTTTTATAAAAAGTTCGTAAAAAGTTTTTAAACTTTTTTATTAAAGATAAGAAATGTTGGACCCAGGCAAAGTCTTTTTTTATAAAAAAAGAAAGCCTTTTTTTGTTGGCAAAAGAAAAGAGCTCGGGTTTTTAAAAAGGGCAGGGGCCCTCCTTTTTGAAGTAAAAAAGAGCTTTTTAGAAAGGGTTTTTACGCAAAAGAAGAGCTCCGCCCAAAAAAGAAAAAGGGTTCTTTAATGGGGTGTAACCCCAACCCGAACAAGGTTCGCTCTTTTCTTTTTTTTAAAGGGCTCATTAAAAAAAAGAAATTTAGTGTATTGTATTTAAGAGGCTCGAACTCCGCCTTCTTCTTTTTTTTATACAAAAAGGGCCCTTAAAATTTATGAAGCCCTTTTTTCTTTTTTGGGCGGAACTCAGGTTGGGTTACAGGCCTCTTAATGTTTTCACGCCTTTTTCTTTTTTGGGCGGGGCTTTTTCAAAGGGCTTTTGCCCGAACCCGAGCGAAGCTCGGGCCTCATAATTTTTATGGGCTCTTTTCTCATTAAAAGGAGGGTAGAAAACATTTCTTTTTTTGGGCGGAGCTTGGGTAGAAATTCTTTTCTCCGCAAGAAAAGAAAAAGGGCGCAGCTCGGGTAGAAACCGGAACGAGGTTCCGGCCAAAAAAAATTGAAAAGGCCCAACAAAATAAAAAACAAATTTCTCTTTTTGGCAGTGTTCGGGTTGCACCTGAGCTCCGCTCAGGCAAAAGCCCTTCTCTTCAAAAAAAGAAAAAGGGCGGAACTTTTCTCTTGGGTAGAAACCCTGTTTTTAAAAAAAAGGGCTTTTTTAAACAAAACTGTTTTCAGTTCAAAAAATGAGGTAAGAAATGTGTTTTTTTATTCTTTCTTTTTTGAAAATAAGCTAGGTTTTCCTTTTTAATCCTAAACTCTTTTTATAGTTGTAAAAATTTTTTTTTTATTTAAAATAAAAAAAAAGTTTAACCTAGAAAATGATAAAGTGGTTTTTTATGCGTTAACCACTCAAGATTTTATTAAAGAATTCAAAAGCTCTCCTTCTTTTAAGTATAAAGGGGCTTAACAAAACAAAAAACTTTAGAACTACCACACTCTGGCCTTTTTCTTTTTGACCCTCCTTTTTAAGTAAAAAAAGTGAGACCAGGGGCCCGAGCTTTGCTTTTTAAAAACGGCAGGAGCTCTTTTGGCAAATACTCAAAAAAACAAGAGAAGGAATAAAAAAAAGCACTTCAAAAAAGCCTTTTTCTTTTTTGTTTCTTCGACGTTTTTTCTTTTGCTGAAGGTAAAGCAGTCTTTTTTTTTTTGAAAAGTCAAAGTGCCCGTTTTCTTTAGTTTGTTTTTTGTTTAAAGACGTCCGGTATTTTTATAAAAAAGAATTTGAATGGAGGTCTAGTTTATGACAATCACCATTGGTCAGTACGTAGAGCAAAGAGGTTGGTTTGATGATGTTGATGACTGGCTTCGTAAAGAAAGATTTGTATTCGTTGGTTGGTCAGGTCTATTATTATTCCCTTGTGCTTATTTCGCTTTAGGTGGATGGCTTACAGGGACTACTTTTGTGACTTCATGGTACACTCATGGTCTAGCAACTTCTTACTTAGAAGGTTGTAACTTCTTAACTGCTGCTGTTTCAACTCCAGCAAACAGCATGGCTCACTCTTTATTATTCGTTTGGGGTCCTGAAGCTCAAGGTGACTTCACTCGTTGGTGTCAACTTGGTGGTTTATGGACTTTCGTAGCACTTCACGGTGCTTTTGGTCTAATCGGTTTCATGCTACGTCAATTTGAAATCGCTCAATCATTAAGACTGCGTCCGTACAACGCAATTGCTTTCTCGGCTCCAATTGCAGTTTTCGTTTCAGTTTTCCTAATTTACCCACTAGGTCAATCAGGTTGGTTCTTTGCACCAAGTTTTGGTGTTGCGGCTATTTTCCGTTTCATCCTCTTCTTCCAAGGATTCCATAACTGGACTTTGAACCCTTTCCACATGATGGGTGTTGCAGGTGTACTAGGTGCTGCTTTATTATGTGCAATTCATGGTGCTACTGTTGAAAACACGCTATTTGAAGATGGTGATGGTGCTAACACATTCCGTGCTTTTAACCCAACACAGTCTGAAGAAACTTACTCTATGGTGACGGCGAATAGATTCTGGTCACAAATTTTCGGTGTAGCTTTCTCTAACAAACGTTGGTTACACTTCTTTATGTTATTCGTTCCTGTTACAGGATTATGGATGTCAGCGATTGGTGTAGTAGGTTTAGCTCTGAACTTAAGAGCTTACGATTTCGTTTCGCAAGAAATCCGTGCTGCTGAAGACCCTGAGTTTGAAACATTCTATACTAAAAACATTCTTCTGAACGAAGGGATTAGAGCTTGGATGGCTGCGCAAGACCAGCCACACGAAAGACTAGTATTCCCAGAAGAAGTTCTTCCTCGTGGTAACGCTCTATAAGAGTCAAAAAATTCTAAAAACACTGAAACACACTGTAAGGGAGGTTTTCTAATACTCTCTTACTAAGAAAGGTTTTTTAAACTTTCTTACTCTTTCTTTCGAATGTTGAAGGTTTGGTCTCTCTAAATTAGAGAGACCAAACCCTTCTTTTTTGAAAAAGAGGTCAAATACCTTCAAAAAAAGTTTTGTCTCTTAAAATAAGAATTTTGGCTTAAAAAAGGCTATCTTTCTTTTTTCTTTTAAAATGGACTTTTTTCCTTTCAAAAAAAGAGAAAAATTCATTTTTCTTTCTTTTCTTTTCTTTTGAAACAAAAAAGAGAAAGTCTTTTTTCTTTTAGAAACATTATTTTCCAAAGCATAATGTCCCCGAAGGAGATTTTTAAATGAGAAAGAGTCACTTTTTATATAGATTAAAAAGCACTTTTTCATTTTCAAAACAAATATTTTTTTATTTATAAGGATTTTAGAATTACTCACTTTTGTTATAGAGTAAGAAGCACTTTTTTGTTAAAAAAGACTCCTTTGTTTATAAAGACTTTTATTTTGATACCGTTTTTCCCGGGGTTTTAGAAATTTTTCAAAAGAGGAAAGTAAAAACCCTTTATTCTCAAGTATTTGGTTTTTGATACTCATTTTCCCCGGATTTTAGAAATTTTTCAAAAGAGGAAAAAATTATTCCTTTGTTTAAAAGGGTTGTTATTTTCATACACATTTTCCCCGTGTTTCAGAAATTTTTGAAAAGAGGAAAAACAAAATTTTTTTTTATAAGGATTTTAAATTTTCTTAACTTAAAGGGGGGTTTAGATAAACTTAAAAAAAAGTGAACCTTTTATTTTCAAAGATTTTTCTTTTATTAACTTTTTTAGGGAGTTAAGTGAACCTTTATTTTTTAAAAAAAGAAATCTTTTCTTTTAGAGGGCCAATGCCCTTATTAAAAAACTTTGCGAGGGCCCCTGTCTAAAGAAAAGAAAAGGGTGTAACCCGAACCCCGTTCGGCCTCCTTTTTAATTAAAAAGGAGGGTTTTTCATTAGTTGCTCTTTTTGCTGGGGTTTAATAAAAAAATAGAAACTAAAAAAAGTTTCTTTTAGACCATTTTTGCGTAAAAACCGGAACGGGGTTTTGGCTTCGCCTTTTTTTTAAGATAAAAAAAGTTTTTTATCAGGTTTTTTAAAAAAAGCAGAGAGAAGGTTTTCTCTCAAAACCGGAACAAGGTTCCGGCTGCGCCCCCTTCTTAAAAAAAAGGAAGGGCTAAATTTGGCTTCTGGAGCTAGTTTTTGAAAAAAGAGAATCTATCATGAGGTCCCCGCAGGGGACCTCAGAAAGAGCTAATTTTGGCTTCTAGAGTGAGTTTTTATAAAAAAGAGCGAATCTATTAAAAAAAGAAAAAGTCCCCGAACGGGGTCCGGGTTGTATCTTTTTCTCTTTAGGGCAAAGCTCTTCTTTTGCGTAAAAACCGTAAAGGGGTTTCAGCTGTGCCTTTTTCTCCGTAAAAAAAGAAAAAAGGGTTTTTACCCGAGCTTCGCTCGGGCAGAGCTCTACATTTTACGTAAAAACCGGAACAAGGTTTCGGCTTCACCCTTTCCTTTTTAGGTCAGAGTTTTTCTCTTGCGTCAAAACCCGAGCGAAGCTTTTTTTAAAAAGCATTGGCCCTTTCTTCTTTAGACAAGGTTCGCGCTTTTCTTTTTTTAAGAAAAAACATTATTAAAAAGGCTTTTAAAAAAAGCAGAGAGAAGGTTTTATCTAAAAACCCTCAGAAAGGGCTAAAATTTGCTTCTAGAGTTCTTTTTTTCGAAAAGGTCATTATTCTATTCAAAAAAGAGTTTGACCTCTTAAAAAGTAAATATTGGCTTAAAAAGGGCTATCTTAAAAACCATTTTTTAAAAAAGCAGAGAGAAGGTTTTCTCTCAAAACCGGAACAAGGTTCAGTCTGCGCCCCCTTCTTAAAAAAAATGAAAGGGCTAAAATTTGCTTCTAGAGCTCTTTTTTCAAAAAGGTCAAAACCGGAACGGGGTTTTTAAAAAAGGCTGCGTATCTTCAAAAAAAGTTTTTTCTCTTAAAACGAAAATTTTGACTTAAAAAAGGCTATTTGGGAATACATTAAAAACGAAAATTTTTTCTAAAAAAAATTCTATTAAAAAAAAAATTCTATTTAAAAAAGCTTTTTTAAAAAAAGCAGAGAAAATCTTTTCTCTAAAAACCCTCAGAAAGGGCCAAAATTTGCTTGTAGAGCTCTTTTTTTGAAAAAAGGTGATAATCCCTTCAAAAAAAGTTTTTTCTCTTAAAACAAGAATTTTGGCTTAAAAAAGGCTATTTTCTTTTTTTTTAAGTTTCTCTTTTTCGAAAAAGAGAAACATTCATTTTCTTTCTTTTCTTTTTACATAAAAAAGAAAAGCTTTTTTTCTTTTAGAAAAAAAATTTTCTAAAGCATAATGTCCCTTTCGGGGACTTTTAAATTAGAAAGAGTCATTTTTTCTATAGAGTAAAATGCACTTTTTTGAAACCCGCGCGGAGCTTTTTATAAAGGGTTTTTACCCGAGCTCCGCTCGGGCAAGGGCCAAAAAATGATTCCTTTCTTTATAAGGATTTTTAATTTATTCACGTTTCCTATAGAGTAAGATGCACTTTTTTGTTTTCAAAAAAAATATTATTTTATTTATAAGGATTTTTATTTTTATACGCTTTTTCCTCGGGTTTTAAAAATTTTAGGAAAAAATAAATACAAAACCCTTTATTTACAAGGATTTTTATATTTTGTTAACTTAATGAGGGTAAAGTACAACTGTTTTCTTTTGAAAAACAAGGAAAACCCGAGCGGAGCTCAGGCATTGGCCTGTTATTTTCAAGGATTTTTCTTTTAGTAACTTTTTTTAATGGTAAATATAAATTTTTTCTTTTTTCAAAAAAACCCGAGCGGAGCTTTTTAATAAGGGCATTGGCCCTTTATTTAAGAGGGTTTTTCATTTGTTCCTCTTTTTGCCGGAGTTTAATAAAAAAAGAGACTAGTTATTGTACCAAATTAGAGACAAGTTTTTTCTTTTTAAGAAACTTAAAAAAAGAAAAGCCCATTTTTAAAGACATTAAAAAAAAAGGAAAAAAGACTACATTCTTCCTTTTTCAATAAGAATAAGATAGGATTGGAAACAATTTTTTTAAAAACAAAAAGCTTACAAAAAGAAAAGTTCAATTTTAAAGGGCCAATGCCTGAGCTCCGCTCGGGTTTTTCTCGTTTCAAAAATACTCTTTTCACTACCAGTTAGATAAAATTTTATAAAAACTTTTATTCTCTAAAAAAACTCTTTTGTTTAAAGGGCCCATGACTGAGCTCCGCTCGGGTTTTCCTTGTTTTTCAAAAAAGACTCCTTTCACCACCGTTTAGATGAAAATTTTTTCTTTTTTAAAAATTTAAAAAAAAAAGCTCTGCTTTAAAAGCTTTTTTCCTTTTTTTAAAAAGATTTCTTTTTTACCGATTGAAAAAAAATTTCTTTTTAAAAGAAAAAGGGCCCTTACAAAAGAGAAAAAAAGAAAAAAAAGAAGCCGAACCTTCTTTTTTTGGCGAAATTCTAGCTTTTTCTCTTTTGTTAGGGCCCTTTTCCTTTTTGGACGGAGCGAGGGCTTTTTAAAGAAAAATTGAAGAGGCCCGAACCAAAAAAATTATAAGGTGAGGGTACAAACCCTTTTCTTTGTAAAAAAGAAGAAGGCGGAGCTCTTCTTTTGCTTAAGAACCCTTTTTCTTTTTTGGCACAGCTCGGCTTTAAATTCCTTTTTAAAAAAGAAGGAGTGCTACCCGAACACCGCCTTTTTTTTGGAAGAGAAAAGGGTGTAACCCGAACTCTGTTCGGGCTTTTTTTTGACTTTAAAAAAGTCAAAGCTTTTCTTTTGTGTTAAAAACTCTTTTATCTTTTGGGCAGAGCTTTTCTTTTGCGTAAAAACCGTAACGGGGTTTCGGCTGTGCCCTTTTCCCTTTTCTTTGTAAAAAAAGAAAAAAGAGGAGGGCAGATCTCATTTTTTGCGTCAAAACCGGAACAGAATTCTGGCTTTGCCCTTTTATATTTTGACCAGAGTTCTTCTCTTGCGTCAAAACCGGAACGGGGTTCCGGCTGCGCCTGAGCTACGCTCAGGTAATAACCCTTTTTTATTTAGGCAAGGTTCGCTCTTTTCTTATTTGAAGAAAAAAGAACTTTTTAAAAAAGGTTAAAAAAAAAAAAGCAGAGAGAATGTTTTCTTTAAAAACCCTCAGAAAGGGCTAAAATTTGCTTCTAGCGCACTTTTTTTGATAAAAAGTCTTTAATCTATTCTAAAAAGAGTTTGCCCTCTCAAAAAGCAAAAAAAGGCTTTTAAAAAGAAAAACAAGAACTACCTTAGAAACGAACATTTTTTCTTTTAAAAAGGCTAGTCTTCCTTTTTAAAGAAGAAAGGTCCCTTTATAGTTAATGAAACGCTTTGAAGCTGAGGGGCTTTCTTAAAAAAAAAAGGTTTGGCTGTTTTAGAAACAAGATCTGGTAATTCTAAAGAGTCTTTAGTAGCAATGTGCTTAGTTTCTGATTTCTTTTAAACACGTTTCTTTTCTCTTTTTTATTTAGAAAAAAGCATAGAGGGTTTTTTATTCTGATACTCTCTGAACACCCTCATAAAGGGCTAAAATTCTCTTCTAAAGTGAGTTTTTTTAGAAAAAGACAAAAATCTATCATAAGAGAAAAACCCTTCTTCTTCCACAAAAATGGAAGGGCTAAATTTTGCTTATAGAGTGAATTTTCTTCAAAAAAGGTCACCTTTTTTATGTAAAAAAGTGGGACGTTTTTTTTATTTGAGGAAGCCTTCTTAAAAACTTTTTTTTAAGAAGGAAATTGGCTTTTTCTGGTCTTTTTTTTGAAAGTTTGAAAGAGTGAATTTAAAAAGCTTTTTTCTTTTTTATTAGAAAAAAGGTTTTCTCTATTTATGTAAAAATAAAAAAAGAAAACGAATGTCTCTCTTTTTAAAAAAGTCCCCCATTTTTCTTTTTTTGAAGAAGAGGGAGAAAAAGACTTTTTCTCAAAAAAAAGCTCTAGAAGCATATTTTAGCCCTTCCATTTTTTTTTCGAAAGAAGGGGGCCCTTAAAATTTATGAGGCCCGAGCTCCGCCCTTCTTCTTTTTTTGGAAGAGAAAAGGGCCACTGCCCTTATTAAAAAGTTCTGCCCAAAAAGATTATGGACCCCTGCCAAAAAAAGAAAAAGGCTCTTTTTAATTAAAAAGAAAGGCCCTACAAATTGATAAGGCCTGAGCTCTGCTCGGGTTTTTCTCTTTCATTATGAAGTTTTTTATAAAAAAGATGAGTTTTAATAAAAACTTTTTTTTCTGGGACAAGAAAAAAGGTTTTTACGTAAAAGAAGTGTTCCGCCTTTTTTTTTACATAGAAAAGAGCCCTAAAAATTTAAGAGGCCTTTTTAAAGAGCTCCGCCCAAAAAGAAGACGGGCGTTTAAAAGTTTAGATGCCCTTTTCCTTTTTGGCCGGAGCTCGGCGTTTTAAAATTTCAAAAAAAAAGAGAGAGTCCCCCTTTTTTCTTTTTTAATAAGAAAAGAGAGAAAAGGTCTTCTTTTCTCTTTTTTGAGAGACTTAGCCTTTTAAACGAAAAATAAGAATTATTAAAATTTCCGCCTTTTTTACTCTATTTATTTTAGAGAGCTCTGCTTTAATTTTTACTTTTTAAACTTTTTTGGGTGAAGCTCTAATAAAAACTTAAAGTGAGATTTCTTCTAATTTCAAAGAAGAGAGTTTAAAAAAAGTCTTTGTTTTAAAAGCTTCTCTTTTTTAGCTCATGTCCTTTTATTCAAAAAAGGGGGGAGCTAGGGTAAAAGTTGAAACGAAGCCTCTGATTTTTTACGGGCTGTGGCCCTTTCTTTTTCAATTTTTTCAAAAAGGTGGAATTAGGGTAAAAACCCCAGCGAAGCTGAAGCTGTGGTTTTTTTCTTTTTGGTGGTTTCTACGCAAAAGAAGGGCTCGAAAAGAAGAAGGGCAGGGCTTGGGTTTTTGTTTGAGCAAAGCTTTTCTTTTTGCGTAAAGACCTTTTTTCTTTCTGGCCCAGAAAAAAAAGTTTAGGCCTCTTAAATTGTTTTGGCAAGGTTAGGGCTTTTTTCTTTAGTGATAAATTTGTTATAAAATTTTTTTAACAGTCTTAAAGAAATATTTTTAAACTTTTTAACCTCTTTTCAAATTCAGAATGTGATTTTAAAAATTTCTTCTAAAAAAAACAAATTTTAAAATTGTAAAAAGCTTACATCTCTTTGATTTATAAAGGAAAAAGAAGACTACCGTTTTTTTTTTTATTTTAAGATATTTAGAAAACCTTTTTTTTACGATAGATTCTTTATGAAATTTTTGCTTTGATTCTAAAAGAAAGAATTTTAGACTTTTTAGCCTATTTTGAATTTCAGAAAAACGCCAGAGCCTTTTCTTCTTAGACTCAAAAAAGCCCTCAAATTTTAAGAGGCCCGAACTTTGTTTTAAATTCAGAAAAACAGCAGAACCTTTTCTTCTTAAATTCAAAAAGGGCCCTCAAAAATCTTTTTTTTAAGGGGGCTTTTTAAAGAGCTCCGCCCAAAAATATTAAGGGCCTATATAATTAAGAGGACCGAGCTCCGCCCAAAAAAGAAAAAGGTTCGGGTTGCACTCCCAAAAAAATAGAAAACGATTTTCTTTTTTGGCAAGGCCCTCAAAAAATAAGAGGCCCTTTCTAAAAAGCTCCGCTTTCTTCTTTTTTTACAGAAAAAGGTTTGGGTTTTACTCTTTTCTTTTTTTAAACTTATAAAAAAGAGCAAAATTTAGTTTTTTTAAGAGGTTTTTTTCTAAAAAACCCATTTCTAAGGTACGCAGCCTTTTTAAAAAACCCCGTTCCGATTTTGACCTTTTCGAAAAAAGCGCTCTAAAAGCCAAATTTAGCCCTTCCTGAGGGTTTTTTTCTCTTATGATATGATTCTATCTTTTTCTCAAATACCTCGCTCTAGAAGCAAATGTGAGCCCTTTCTGAGGGTTTTTAGATATAAACCCGAACGAAGTTTGGGCAGGGGCCCTCTCTGCTTTTTTCTAAATAAAAAAACTTTTTTAAGAAAAAATATTTTTTTTAAAGTCCCACTTTTTTACTTTTTTAAGAGATTCTCTTTTTTTCTAAAAAAGGATTCTAGAAGCCAAATTCAGCCATTCCTGAGGTTTTTTTCTCTCATGATAGGGTTTCCTATCTTTTTCTCAAAAACCTCGCTCTAGAGGCAAATTTGAGCCCTTTCTGAGGGTTTTTAGAGAAAACCCTGTATGCTTTTTTTTGAACTTTTTGAAGAAATAATCTTTTTTAAAAGTCCCTCTTTTTTCCTTTATAAAGAAAAAACAGAAAGCTACGCTCGGGTTTCTTTTTTCTAAATCTTGAAAAAAATGTTTAATCTCATTAAAATCTAAATTTAAAATTAGTAAGTAAAAGTGATAGTGAATTCTATCCGATGAAAAAAAAAAGAAAAACAAACACACTTTAAAAAGAAAAAACTTTATTTCTTTCAAAAAGCGGGACACAATCTCTGTCTTTCGTTTTTTTTCAAGAAAAAGAAAAGAATGTAACCCGAACCCCCGGACCTTTTCAATGTTTTGGCCAGAACGGGGTTGCGGTTTATACCCTCCTTTTAAAAAAGAGCTCGGGCCTCATCAATTTTTCTTTAAAAAGCCCTTTATAAAAAGCTCCGCCCAAAAAGATTAAGGGCAAAGGCCTTCTTCATTGAATTCAAAAAGAGTGCGGGCAGGGGCCCTCGCTTTTAAAAAAGCGCTTCTTCTTTTTTACAGAGAAAAAGTTTTTACCCTCACGTAGCTTGGGCAGGGGCCCTCGCTCCGCCCAAAAAACAAAAAAGCCCGAAAAATTGAAGAGGGCTGAACCCCATTCAGGTTTTTTCAAAGGGTTGCACCCCCCTTTTTCAGAAGTTAAGAAATAAAAAAGTAAAAAAAGAAAGTGTGTAGTCATTCTCATTATTAATAGTTCAAAAAAGATGATTGTAAAAAAAAAAACATCGTGGAAAATTTCTAAAAGTTTCAATTTAGATTCAGCACCGCATTTTTGTGCTTTTGAAAAAAAGGCTCTTTTTTTTCAAAAGAAAAAAAGAAAATGGAATGCACTTCAGTCAGAAAATGATTTTTCAAAAGAACAGGAAAGAAAAATCGAAAAATCTTCAAAGTTAGAACGAAGCCCTTTGCTCTCTTCTTTTTCTACACAATTTTCTCCCCTTTTGAAATTAAACAAAAAGAAAAATTCAAAAAAGAAAGAGGTAAGTCTCTTAATAAAAGAAAAAAAGGAGGAAAACAAGAAAACAGCATTGACAGGGACTTTCGTCTCAAAAAAACAGAAAAAAACTTCGAAACCACAGTCAAAAACACTAAGTTTTCCTTTAAAATCAGATTCTAGTTCAAGTTCAAATTTTGAAAAGGAAGCGCCAATATTTTTAAATTGTAGTTTTGATAAAGGGCGTTTAAAAAGTTACATTTTTTGGTGTTTTCGTCATTATGGTCAAAGACGTACAGTAAATTTACTTGCAGAATTGAAAAGCATTGGATTTGGTTATGCAACAAAAGCTGGCATTTCAATAAGTATTGATGATTTAAAAATTCCACCGACAAAATCAAAGCTTTTATCAGCAGCAGAACTCGACCAAAAAACAACGTCGCTTCAATATGAAAAAGGTCAAATCACAAATTTAGAACGTTTTCAAAACGTTTTAGAAACATGGCATAATACCAGTGAACTTTTGAAAGAAGAAATGGTTAATCATTTCAAAGAAACTGATGTGTTAAATCCTGTTTATATGATGGCTTTTTCTGGAGCTCGTGGGAACGTTTCGCAAGTACGTCAACTAGTAGGTATGCGAGGATTAATGTCAGATCCTCAAGGCCAAATTTTAGATTACCCAATTCGAAGTAACTTTCGAGAAGGTTTAACTTTAACAGAATACGTTATTTCATGTTACGGAGCAAGAAAAGGTGTGGTAGATACAGCTTTACGCACAGCTGATGCTGGTTATTTAACACGACGCTTAGTTGATGTGGCGCATCAAGTGGTAGTCTCTAATTTTGATTGTGGGACTCAAAAAGGCCTTCTTTTAATGGCAATGAAAAGTGGGAATAAAAAATTGTTTCCACTAAACCAGCGTTTACTAGGGCGCGTTTTAGCAGCTGATATTTTCTCAAATTCACCAATTTTATCAGAAAAAAAAGAAAATTCATTTTATGAAAATCAATCAAAAAATTTGGAAAAAAAAAATATTAAACTTTTTTCTCGTAATACAGAAATTAACGAAGAATTAGCTACAAAAATAGCTGAAATAAGAGACCGTGTTTACGTTCGTTCGCCTTTAGCTTGCATCTTAAAAAAGAAAATTTGTAGGTTATGCTATGGTTGGAGTCTTTCAGACGGTCAATTAGTTTCAGTAGGTGAAGCTGTTGGAATTTTAGCAGCACAATCAATCGGGGAACCAGGAACGCAACTAACAATGAGAACATTTCACACAGGTGGTGTTTTTTCAGGTGAAGATATAGAACAAATCACAGCTTCTTTTGATGCAAAAATCGAATTTACAGCACCAATTCCAGGTTCAATGGTTCGTGATTCACAAGGTAAAATCGTTTTTTTAACAAAAGGAAAAGGTGAATTAATTCTTCGACAAATCACCTCAAAAGAAGGCCTTTCTTCATCTTTAAAAGAGAAAAGTTCTGCTTTATTGCAATCAAAAGAGGAAAAAATTGTTCGCTCTAATATTCCAGAATCATCCCTTTTATACGTTAGAAACAAACAAAAAGTGACAAAAGGTGAGCTAGTAGCAAGACTCGGGTTGCAAATGGGGTTTTCTGACACAAATCTTTCTGTTGGGGAATACCTAGTGAAATCAAAAATCGAAGGTGAAGTTTGTTATGCTGACGTTGATTTTTTAGAAACAAGCCTTCCACCCATCGATTTGGTCAACCAATCGCTAAACTGGGGTTCCATTTCAATTCTTTCAGGTCAAATAGTGACATTACCTTTTGACTCAAATTTCTTTCCAGAAACAGGTGATTTTTTAAATGAAAATTGTAGTGTTAGTCAAACACAATGGATGCTTCATACTAATGCTTATCTTTCAAATGTTTTTTTAGATAAACCAGAAAAACTTTCTTCTTTAAAAAGAATAGAGTCTTCTGTCTCTTCTCACTATTTCAGAGAGAAGACAATGTTTAACATGAAATTTGAAAAAAACCTGTTGCCTCTACAAAAAAAGACAAAAACGTTTGTTCAGCCCCTTTCAGAATTCAAAAAAACCTCTTTTTCCCCTTTAGTTTCAGAATCGTTTCTTAAAAAGAAAAATCCTCTTCTTGTTCAAAAGTTGTTTTCTAAACAAGAGAGAGAGTCATCTGAAATCAAAAAAGAAAGTCTTGTAAATAAAAAGAAATTTGGCCCAGAAATGGTACAATCAATAAAATCCTGGCGTCAAAAAAAGAAAGCTTTTCTTCAAAAACAGGAAGAGAAGATTTTGACAAAACCATCAGCATCTTCAAAAAAAGAAGAATCAAAAGGTTTTTTCTTAAAAACAAACGCTAGTGCTTTCAAACTTCCTGCTCCCCTTTTAAATTTCAAAAGTCAAAAAAAAGAGAGAAAGAAATCACTCGAAAACGTAGTTCGCTTTGATAAACCAATTCTTTATTTACCAATCAATCATGTTTTTTACAAAGGTTTAGGTTACATTTTCTCTGTTTCTCCTTCAACTTTTGCAAAAAAAGGTCAAAAAACAAAGTTTTTCATTTCGCGATTTTTTAGAAAAAAGAAAGAAAAGAAAAAGAAAGAGATAAAAGCACAATTATTAGATTTTACTAACCACACTGCTTTTCAAAAGAGAAAAACTGCGAAATTCTCTTCATTAGAAACTTTAAATAGAAAAGACGTTTTTTTTGCTCCTGTTTCGCTTTCAGAAAAGAAAGCTAATAAAGAAAATTTTTTCTCGAAAAACTCTCTTCTTTTACAATGGTTTACTTCTAAATATCAAACTGCACAAGGTGGTTTCATAAGTAAAGAAACGTTTAATGTGCGTCAAGCTTCATTAAAGGAAAAAGAATTTCTAAATTCTCAACAAAAACAATTTTCAAAGTTTTTTCCAGAACAAAATGTCTTAAAATCTTCTTTTTTAGAGGAAGAAAAGACGTTTAATTCTAATTTCACAAAAAAGAGAATGAACCTTTTCACTTCTTCGGACAAAAAAAATGCTGATTTTTCTTCAGAGGAAAAAGGTTTTTCTTCAGGAACTTTGCTCAATGAAAATTTCTCTTTTTTTATAGAAAAGAATACTCCTTTTTCCATTAGAAAAGAAGATAGAGTTTCTAGAAAACGTCTTTTTTGGACTCCACAGGAAATTTATAATTTAGAAAATTTAGAAAGAAACAATAGGGAAAATTTTTCTTCTAAAAAAGGACCCACTTTCTTTTTTTATAAAAATGAATCAAAAATTGACTTATTCTATAAAAACAGGAGAGGAAACGTTTCTTCTATTAGAGATTCCTTTAAAGCAGGGCATATTCGACTTTTTCTTAAAAAAGAGTTTTTGAAACAAAAAAAGGTTAAAAAACAAAAAAGTCGAAAAAAACTAGCTTTTCAATCATTTTCTAAGGAAAAAAGCAGTAAAATCGAAAAAAATGTCATGAAAAAAGAGAAAATAAAAGGGCATGAAAAAAAAGAAAAAGAAAATTTAAAGAAAAACCCGAGCTCCGTTCAAAAAAAGAAAAAGGCCTCTTTTCTTCATAAGGGCTCTTTACTATTAAAATTAAAGGAAATTTTAATAAAGAATAGAAAGAAAAATTTTTCACTATGGAAACCGATTTCTCTTTCTCTTTCTTTATGTTTGAAAAAAAGTTTCAAAAAAGTCAAAAAACCACTTTCTGTTTCAATAGGGAATGAGAATCCTTTCTTTTTTCTTACTCGTTCTTCATTCTTAGAAAAAAAAGTCTCAGGTAAATTCAAAAAACAAAAACTCTTAAATAAGCTGGTTTCTTTTGAAAAGAAACAAAGACTTTTTTATGAAAATTCGGCTTTTCACCACTTTTCTTCTCTTACAAATGGCAAAGAAAAGAAAAAAGAAAGAAAAAGTCTTCTTTTCTTTAGAAAGGAAAGTCCTTTTTCACGCACCAATATGAATTCAGCACCTGTTTTCTTTCGCGATGGTTCTCTTTTAAAGAATCATAAAAGAGGTTTAGACAAAAAAAAGATTTTTTCTTTTCTTTTTCAATCCCACCCTTTTTTAAGAAAAGCGAAAAAAGAGAGTTTAGCATCATTAAAAAATTTCTTAAACCTTCAAACATTAGTTCGTCAAAACCAGTCTAAAGCTTTGGAAGCTCTTCAAAAAAGAACACGAAAAGAAACAGGAAAAAAGAAAGTTTCTTCGCACCTTTTAAAATCAGAAAAGGAGAGCTTTTTTGCATCTTCCCCATTAAGCATTGAAAAACAAAAAAAGAAAACCCCAAGAAATTTCAGAGGTCCAAGCTTCGCCCAAAAAAACAGAAGGGTTTCGACAAAAAAAAAGAACAGTAGAAAGAACTCATCAATGCGAAGCATTTTAACTAAGATGGGTCCCGAGTTTCACAGAAAAGTACAAAGAATATTTTTTAAATTTAGAAATGAGTCTTCTTTTTCAAATTTTTCAAATTCAAATTTAGTCATAAAAAAAGAGAAAGTTCGTGATTTCTTTTCGAAGAAAAGAAATGGGACCTCTTTAAATCAAAAACCAAAAAAGAAAACAAAGAAAAAAGAGTCTTTAGATTTTCAAAAACAAAAAAGTGGAAAAACGTCTTTTTTTAAGAAAGAGCAAAAGCTCTCAATTAAGAAAAGGGAAAAAGACGTTTCACTTTTTATTAAAAAAAGTGAAAATGTCAAAAAAGAAATGAGAATTAGAAAAGGTGTGCTTTTAGTCAAACCAGGTTGGATTTATTGTCCAAAAAACGAAACTTCTTTAATAAAAGAAAAAATTTTAAAAAAGAAAAATTCAATTCTTTCAAATAAAGGAAAAAACCAGTTTTTAGCTGGTTTATCTAAAAATGAAAAAGAAAAAAACAAAAGAAAAGAAAAAAACAAAGGGAAAGTACAAAAAGTGCAAAATGACAAAAAGGAAAAGAACAAAAAGGAAAAGAATGTTTTAAAAGGAAAAGGACAAAAAGTGCAAAAGGACAACAAGAAAAAGAAAGTTTTAATAAGCTCTCGTTCAAAAAAGAAGATTAGAAAAGTTGCTCAGAAAAATTCTTGGTTTAGTTTTAAAAAATCTCTTTTTTTTCATAAAAAACAAGTGTTGCCAGGCGAAAAAATGGTCGAAAAAATTTTTTTTGACCAACAAAAAGTTTATGTAGAGTGTATTGTTGGTAATTTAGCTTCTAGTTTTAAAAAGCAAAAGTCTCTTTCAAAAAAACGATTTTTTGCAAAAAATCGAAAAGTGGCTCCTCAAAAATTTGCTCTTTTTATAAAAAGACACGATTTTAAAGAAACTTTGTTTTTGGAAAATTTAAATACTGCAATTAGAAGTGAAAATTTTTTAAACGAAAGTAGAAAAAGAACCCTTTCATTTCGTGAAAGTTTTTTAAACGAAAGTGAAAGTTTTTTAAACGAAAGTGAAAGAAGAGCCCTTTCACTTGGTGAAAATTTTTTAAACGAAGATGAAAAAAAAGGTGTTTCACTTCCTTCTCTGATTGGCAAAAAAGAAAAGAGTTTAAACCTTCCTTCTCTGATTAAAGAAAAAAAATTCACTAAAAAGACTCGAACAAAAATAAAATGGATTTCTAATCGTCAATCACGTTTTAGTCCTTCTCTTTTCTTTGAAAAGAAAGAGACTAATACAAAATTCAAAAAAGGAAAAATGACTTCGAAATTAGAAAAACAAAAAAGCTCGGGTAAGAAGAAAAAAATATTTTTATTAATTCGTAAAGTTCATGAATACCCTTCACTAGACTCTGAAAAATGGAAAAAAAGCATTTCACAAAAATTAGCGAAAAAAATTCATCCATTAAACAATAGTTTTTTATTGCAAAAAAGTTATTTATCTGATTCTTTGAATAAACAATCTCGAACATTAAAATTAGTCTCAAAATTCCCTAATAATGATTTTGAAATAAAATCAAATTCTAAAATCGATTATTTTCTATCAAAAAAAAGATTTCTTAAGGAATTTTATGAAAAAGAAAGCTTTCTAATAGAAAAAAAGAGTGAAAATACTGAAAATACTGAAAATTGGGAAAAAAATCCTCCTATGCAAAGAAAGAGTCCAAAAAAAGATTCTTCCTCTTTGAAACTAAAAAGCAACGTTTTAGATTCGAAAAGCTCTTTTTCTCTTAATAAAGATAAAGATTTGTCACATAGACCCCTTTTTTGTTTTAAAAAACACAATTTAATGGAAATATTTCTTTCTTTTTCTTCGACTCTAAATGAGAAAAGAAATTTAGAAAAAAGAAGATTTCCTTTCTCTTTTGTGACAAAAGAGAAAGCACAACCAAGCTTGGCTGATCTGAACTCTAAAACCAGCATAATAAATACACAAAATTTTTCTTTAAAGAAAAAAGAAGATTTTAGCAACTATCGAAATTTAAACGGGCCTTTTCTAACTTCCAGAAGCTGCTATAATGACAAACAAAAGAATAATTTACATCTTTTAACTTCATCTTCCCTTTCGAAGAAAGCACTTCTTTCAGACACTCTTTTCTTTTTTCTTTTAAAAACAAAAAACAAGAGCGCGAAGAAATCAAAAAAAATTTTCGAAAATGCATCAGTTTCTTTTCTCTCTCTTAATGCAAAAAGAACGACTGGTAAAAGAAAATTTTCTTTATCAAATTCTTTTTGGTCTTCTTTTTTTAGCCAACCATGTTTAAATTGGAGTTTAACTCAAAATCTTGTGTTTGGTACAGGTTTTCCTTTTTTGAAAAAACAAAAGAAATTTTCAAAGAAAGAAAATTTAGATATTTTAAATTTCAAATTAAGGGAAGACTTTGATTCTTCTTTCAAAAAACAGCGACCTTCCTCAAATTTTTCTTTAAAAAAGAAAAAAAATACAGAGTCTTTTTTAACAAACAAGAACAACTTATCTTTTTTAGATAAGAAAGCTAATAAAGCATTGCTTCTAGAAGCTCATTTCAAGGTCAATGAGAAAAATGCTATTATTGAAAATAAACCTTTTGTTTTCACTAATTTTTTAAGCCCTTGTACTGGGGAAGTTGTAAGTCATGAAAAAAGAACTTTCTTTTCATTTTATAAAAAAAGACGTCATCTAATTTTGACTCGTTCTGATTTGTTAAGTTTTGTTCTTCCATTTTTTCCTCCCCTTTTAAATAAAAAAAAAGGTGAACCATCTGATTTCATAAAAAACGATTCTAAAAGACCAGCTACTTCTCTCTTAATTCAAACTAAGACAAGTCTGCAAAAAACAGAAAATATTACTTCTGGTGTGTTTCATATTGGTGAGTTTTTCTTTAAAGGTGATTCCATTCTAATTAATCAAACTTTTTCTTCTTCTTTTGTTGCTACTAGAACAAAAAAAGACCTTTCTTTTTCTATAAAATCTAAAAAGAAAAAGAAAAAAAATTTTTCAAATTCACCTCACTTCGCCCCTGTGTCCGTTGGTATTGCATCAGAGTCAGGACGTCTCATTCATATGAATAGGACAAAAATCACAATTCGAAAAGCTCAACCTCTTTTTTTCTCACCAAAATGTGTTTTTCATGCACATAATGGTGAATTCGTCTCTCAAAATACGCCTGTTTTAAGTTTACCCTATTCTAAAAAGAAAACTGGTGATATTGTACAAGGTATTCCTAAAATTGAACAACTTTTTGAAGCACGTTTCTCTTTTGCAGGTGAGAAAGAAGAAGATAGTTTACCTAATTTGGTAAAAATTCTTTATGGTAATTACAAACAAAAACTTCCATTAAAAATTGCCGTTCGTAAAACAATAAAAATTGTGTCTACTATTTTAGCTAACTCAATTCAACGTGTTTACCGTTCACAAGGTGTGAGTGTTTCTGATAAACACATTGAAGTTATTGTGAAACAAATGACCAATAATGTGCAAATTATTCATCCTGGTGGTTCGAATTTTTTCCGTGGTGAACAGCCTTCTTTACTCCAAGTAGAAACATGGAATTTCAAAAAGCCCAAACGTCAAAAAATTCGCTATGAGCCTCTTTTGTTAGGAATTAGTAAAGCATCATTACAAGTAGACAGTTTCTTATCTGCTGCTAGTTTTCAATACACCACACGTGTTTTGAAAAACGCTGCTTTTGAAAGAAAAATTGATTTTTTAAATGGGTTAAAAGAAAATATTATTATTGGAAATATCATTCCTGCAGGCACTGGGTTTTTGAACAGTACTTATACTAATAGAAAAAAATAAGGCAATGCTCTTTTTTTCTTTAAAAAGACTGCTATAACTTGAACTCGAGCAGAGCTTTTTAGAAAGGGCCTCTCGAAAAAAGAAGGCAATGCTCCTTTTTTCTTTAAAAAGACTGCTATAAACTGAACTTGAGCGGAGCTTTATAGAAAGGGCCTCTTCAAATTTAAGGGCTTTTTAAAGAGCTCCGCCCAAAAAAGAAGAAGGGTTGCACCCCTTTTTCAAAAACGCCGTCAAAAAAAGCTTCTTCAATTTTAGGGTCCCTTTTCTCCGCAAAAAAGAAGAAGGGCGGAGCTCTTCGCTTGCGTAATAACCGGAACAGGGTTCCGGCCCAAAAAACTTAAAAGGCCCTTTCTAAGGAAAAAAAAGGAAGCGCAGCAAATGAAAACAGGCCTTCTCTTGTGCGAAATCAAAAAGGCCAGAGCTCTTTTCTTCCTTCACTCATGCCAAGCTTTTTTCTTTTCCTTTTTTTCTTTTTTCTTCAAAAAAAAAGATGAGCCAATGCGCTTATTCAAAAGCTCCGCCCAAAAATGAAAAGGGCCCCTGCAAAAAAAAGAGAAAAGAGTGTAACCCGAACCTGAACGGGGTTCAGGCCAAAAAATTTCAAAGGCCTCGCCAAAAGAATAAAAGGGCTTTTGCCTGAGCGGAGCTCAGGTTTAACCCGAACCTGAACGGGGTTCAGGCCTTTTTAATATTGTGGGCCCCGTCCAAAAAAGAGAAAGGCCTCCTTTTCTTTGAAAAGGAGGGCCAATGCCCTTATTAAAAGCTCCGCCCAAAAAAGAACAAGGGTCAATGCCCTTATTAAAAAGCTCCGCTCGGGTTTTCTTTTTCCTCTCTTTTTATTAAACCCAGCAAAACAAAAAACGGAAAATTCCGCAAATAAAAAGAGTTCATAAAATTGAAGAGGCCCATGCTCCGCCTGATATTCTTTATTTTACCTTTCGCTTTCCCAATTTTTCTAAAAAGAGAGGCAGGACTACAGAGTCTTTTTTACATGTTAACTAACTAGTTATAAAAAATGGAAAAAAGAGGTTTTTTTTCTTTTTGATTTAGAACAGAGAAGATCGCAAAAAATAAGAAACGTTTTTCTAAAAAAAGAATTTTTTACAAGTCTTTATTGTTTTTCAAAAAACAAAAAACTTTATTTAAAAATCCTCTTCTAAAAAAATGGTGTAACCCGAACTTTTTCTGTAAAAAAAAAGAAGGCGGAGCTCTTTAAAAAGGCCTCTTCAATTATGATGGTCCTGTTTTTAAAAGAAGGCTTTATACTTTCAATTTTGAAAAAAGACTTTATTTTGAAAATTTGTGAAAAGGGCTTTTGCCTGAGCTCCGCTCAGGTGCAACCCGAATCCTGTTTTTTTAAAAGCGTGCAACCCGAACCTTTTTCTTTTTTGGGCGGAGCTCTTTAAAAAGCCCCTTTAAAAGAAAGAATTTTTGAGGGCCCTTCTTCTGCAAAAAAGAAAAGGGCGGAGCTTTTGAAGAAGGGCATTTGCCTTTCTTTTTTGTGCGGAGCTCTTTAAAAAGGCCTCTTCAATTTTTAGGGCCATTTTTTTCTGCTCCTAAAAAAGAAAAAAGCTATTTTTTAAAACAATAAAATGGTTCCTCTTTCACCCGTGCTCCGCTTTTTTACACTTTCTTAAAAAAGAGGAAAAAGTCTTATAGTTTCTAAAAAAGAGAAGAAGCTTTTTCTTTTTTTGAAAAAGAGGAAAACCTGGTCCGTTTTTTTTCTTTCAAAAATGAGAACTTTTGCTGGGAATTCAAAAAAAAGGACTAAAAAGTTTAACTTATATGATAACCAATTCAATTTATGGAAGAGCGTACTAAAAGCTTTTTCTTCTTCAAAAAAAGACTTTCTTTCTTTAAATGGGGTGCTACAGTGGTTTTTTCCTATTTTGCCCTTTTTTATTAGCAGAAATTCTTTTACAAAAAGCTTCTAGACTTTTCTTTTTAAAAAAGAATTTTCTCTTTTAGAAAAAGTTTTTAGACTTTTTTTTCTTTTTCTCTTTTAAAAATAAGAAATATTTTTCTTATTTAATTTTTTTACTTTTTTTACTTATAAAATAAAAAAGAAGAAAGAATTTCTTTCTTCTTTAAAAAAAGAAATAAGCTCTGATCTAAAAACCGGAATGGGGTTCCGGCTGCGCCCTCCTTCTTGCACAAAAAATGGAAGGGCTAAAATTTGCTTCTAAAGTGAGTTTTCTTCATAAAAGGTCATAATACATTCAAAAAAAGATTTTTCTTTTTTTAAAAGAAAAAGGCTCTTTAAAAGAAAAAGTCCCCTTCTGGGATCTTAAAAACAAACATTTCTTCTTTTAAAAAGTTTATTTTTTCTTAAAAAAGTTTTTTTGAAAAAAGCTGAGAGGGCGCAGCCGGAACCCTGTTCCGGTTTTATCTCAAAACCCTCATAAAGGGCCCAAATTTGCTTTTAGAGTGAGTTTTTTATAAAAAGATAGAATCTATCATAAAAGAAAAAAACCCTCAGGAAGGGCTAAATTTAGCTTCTAGAGCTCTTTTTTGAGAAAAAGAGAAAATCTCTTAATAAATTCTTTTTTCTTTTCAAAATGTCCTTTTTTTTGCCTCTTTTTTTTAAGAAAAAGTGGGACTTAAAAAAAAAGATTCTTTCTTAAAAAATTTTTTTAATTTAGAAAAAAGCAGAGAGGGAGCGCAGCTGGAACCCCGCTCCGGTTTTATCTCAAAACCCTCATAAAGGGCCCAAATTTGCTTTTAGAGCTCTTTTTTAGAAAAAGATAGAGTCTATCATAAGCGAAAAAAACCCTCAGAAAGGGCTCAATTTTGGCTTCTAGAGCTCTTTTTTGAATTTGACAAAAGGTCAGAATCCTTTAAAAAAGGACTTTTTTTAAAAAACGCCCCGAACGGAGTTCGGGTTGCACCCCTTTTCTCTCTTTTCTTCTTACAAAAGGAAAAAGTGGGACTTAAAAAAAACTTTTTTTATTTAGAAAAAAGCATAAAGGGCCCCTGCCCGAACCAAAAAATTTTTAAGGTGAGGGCCCCTGCCCGAACCTCGTTCGGGTTGTTTAGATAAAAACCCTCAGAAAGGGCCAAAATTTGGCTTCTAGAGCTTTTTTTCGAGAAAAAGGTAGAATCCCTATCATAAGATTAAAAAAACTCTCAGGAAGGGCTAATTTTGGCTTTTAGAGCTCTTTTCTTTTCAAAAGTTCATAATCTCTTCAAAAAAAAAAGAAAGCGAAGCTCGAGCCTCTTCAATTTTGAGGGCTCTTTTCTGTCAAAAAAAGATGAGCAGAGCGAGGGCCCGAAATATTTAAGAGGCCCAACCTTTTTTCTTATTAAAAGGAGGGTACAAATCGGAACGGGGTTCCGGCTGCGCCCTTTCCCCCTTTCTTTTTAAAAAAGCGGAGCTCTTTAAAAAGCCCAACAAAAAAAAGTTTCTTTTTCTTTTCTTTGAATTAATAAGGATTTCTTTAAAAATGAAAATTTTTCAAAAAAGAATCTTTTTTCTAAATAAAAAAGCGAAAAGGAAATCTTAGATAAAAACCCTCAGAAAGGGCCATAATTTGCTTCTAGAACTCTTTTTTTTAGAAAAAGATGGAATCCTAGCATAAAAAAAAACCCCTCTGAAAAGGCTAAATTTGGCTTCTAGAGCGAGTTTTTGAGAAAAGGTCAAAATCGATTCAAAAAAAGAAAAAAGGCCCTGAACCGGGTTTTTTCAAAGGGTTGCACTCCTTTCTCCCTCTTCGAATAAAAAAAGGAAAAAAAAAAAGGCCTTAAAAAAGCACATCTTTTATAAAAGGCTTTTTTTAATTAATAAAGGCTTTTTTTAATTTTTTTATTTAGAAAAAGCAGAGATGAGGTCTGCTTTAAAAACCCTCAGAAAGGGTCAAAATTTGCTTCTAGAGCTCTTTTTTAAAAAAAAGATAGAATCTATCATAAAAGAAAAAAACCCTCAGGAAGAGCTATATTTAGCTTCTAGAGCCCTTTTTAAAAAAAACCTTTTTACTTAGAAAATGCGCAGAGGATGTTTTCTCTCTAAACCTTCAGAAAGGGCTAAATTTGACTTCTGAAGCTAGTTTTTGAAAAAAAAATGGGCAAAACCAAAACTCTCAAAAAGAACCTTTTTTGCTCAATAAAAGAATAGCTCTTTCAATTTTTGAGCCTGGGCGGAGCTCAGGTAGAAACCATTTCATAATTTAAAAAGTCAAAGCTCAGGTAAAAACCGGAACGGGGTTCCAGCTGCGCCCTTTCTGAATTTAAAAAGAGAAAACTCCGGTACGAACCCTTTTCCCATTTATTTGTCAAAAAAAGGCAAAAAAAGAAGGCGGAGCTAGGGCCCCTACCCAAACCCGAGCAATGCTCCGGTAAGAACCCCTATTCTCTTTCAAAAAGAAAGCGGGGCTCTCGCCCCTGCCCAAACCTTTTTCTTTTTTGGGCAGTGCTTTTTAAAAAGGGCCCCTAAAAAAAAAGGATTTTTATAGGCTCCTTAAAAAAAAAGAAGGAGAGTCAAAACCAGAAAGGGGTTCGAACTGCACCCTTTCTCTTTTTTGGGCAAAGCTCTTTTTTCAAAAGAAAATTTTTCTTTAAAAAAAGCAGAGAGAGCCCCTGCCCGAACTTCGTTCAGGTTGTTTAGATAAAAATTTTCAAAAAGGGCTTAAATTCTCTTTTAGAGTGAGTTTTTGAAGAAAAAGATAGAATCTATTATAAAAGAAAAAAAACCCGAGCTCCGCTTTATAAAGAGGGCATTGGCCCTCTTTTTTCATTAGAAAGGAGCTCTTTTCTAATGTTGGCGTGGCCATAGCCTGAACCCCGTTCAGGTTCGGGTTACACCCTTTCTTTTTTGGCAGGGCTATTAAAATATATGAGGCCCAAACTCCGCCCTTATTTTTTATTGCAAAATAAGAGCTCTCAAAATTGAAGAAGCCCTTTCTAAAAAGCTTCGCCTTCTTCTTTTTTTTACAGAAAAAGTTCGGGTTACACCCTTTTTTAACAAAGTCAGGCGTTTTTACCTACCTTTTTCTTTTGTTGGGTCCAGAAAAAAAAGTTTAGTTTAATGTCTCTTTTTGAATTCGAAGAGGACCCTAGCACTTCTTATTTGCGGGGCTCTTTTTTGCGTAAAGACCCTTTTTCAAAAGCTTTTTTTTTTTACTTTAAACAAGGAGGTCCTCGTTATAGAACCCGAGCTTTATTGACTTAAAAGAAGGAGGGTTTTGAGGCAAATGAAGAGCTTTGCAAATAAAAAAGGCGAAGCTCAAACCCTTTCAAAAAAGAAAGGGTGCAACCGTTCCCCATAAAACTAGAAAAAAAGGAAACCAAAAAAGAGAAAAGGGTGCAACCCGAACCCCGTTCGGGCTTTTGCCCGAGCTCTGCTTTTTAAAGAGGGTGCAACCCGAACCTGAACGGGGTTTAGGCAATGGCTCCGCCAAAAACAGAAAAGGGCTTTTGCCTGAGCGGAGCTCAGGTGTAACCCGAACTCCGTTCGGGCTTTTTAACTTTTTTGCGCTGGAACAGGGTTTTGGTTTTGACGCAAAAGAAGAGCAGAGCGAAGGCCCCTGCCCGAACATTTTTCTTTTTTGGGCGTAGCTCTTTAAAAAGGCCTCTTCAATTTTATGGGCTCTTTTTGAATTCAAAGAAGAGGGTAGAAACCCTGTTTTTGAAAAATTCAAAAGGGCTAGTTATCATATAAAAAGTCTCTAAAGTCAAAGTTTTGTATTTTTTGTCTACACAAAGAGTGTTTTCCTTTTTCTTTTTTTGAATGTGGACAATTTAGAAAAAAAAAGATAAAATAATTGTTATTAGGCCCATAACTCAGTCGGTAGAGTGACTGCCTTACAAGCAGTATGTCATCGGTTCGAATCCGGTTGGGCCTATTAGTCAAAAAAAGGATTAGTCTTTACAAATTTCGATTTTTTCTTTTTAAATGAAGTTTCAAAGCTTTTCAGAAGAAAAATCTAAAAAACCGTCGGGTTTTGCTTTTTAGATTCTCTTTTTAAAAAAGGGCTTAAACCAATTGTTTAGAAAAACCTACAATAAAAAACTTGTTTTCTTTTTTTAAATGTACCAAGAAAAAAAACTTTTTTTAGAATTTAGAAAATTATCACTCTAAATAAGTCCTTTTCTCTTGTTAGAAAAAAAAGAAATTTTTTAATATTGAATTTCTTTTTTGAAACTGATAAAATTAGAAGTGTTTCGCCTTTTAAAATTTTTTTCTTTTAGAAAAGTAGGGGGAAAGCCTTCGTCAAGAAGTAGAGTCCCTTCCTTTCCCCCCCATTCTTTTTGAATTAAGGTCAGCAATCTTAGAAACCAATCTTCTTACCTTATCTGCTTAATTAAAAAATCTTTTTAAGAAGTACCTACCACTCATAAAAAGGCTTTTTTATACATAAAATTTTCTAAAATTCTTTCTTTAAAATGTCAAAAATTTTGGACTAGCCCAACAAGCTAAAAAATGCCTGGTTTTTACGTAAAAGAAGAGCCTTTTTCGAAAAAGCCAGCAAAATAGAAAAGACCTTCTCTTGCACAAAAGAAAAAATAGAAAGCTTCTCTTTTTTGAAAAAGAAAAGTTTGAATAAAATGAGGGAAAAAAAATGAATGATTTGGAGAGGTGGCTGAGTGGTCGAAAGCGACTGATTGCTAATTGGTTGTAGGGCGTCATTTCCCTACCGAGGGTTCGAACCCCTCTCTCTCCTTTTTAGAGCTTTTTTCAAAAAGCTCTAATTTTTCAGTAAAGTAATTAGATATTAGATAAGATGCTGTTTTTTAAAAACAAAAGTGGCCTTCTTTGTTGAAAACGAATCTAAAAAACAGAAAGCTCCGCCCTTCTTCTTTTTTGCAGAAAAAGGCCAAAAAAAAAAGAAGAGGCCTGGACTTTTTTATTTTGCTGGTCTTTTTTAAAAACACGGGTAAAAAAGCCTCTCTGCTCTTCTTTTCAGTTTGCGTAAAAAAATTTCATTATGGGTAATATAGATGCCCTCTTCTTCTTTTTTCATTTTTTGAAAAGAAGAACCTTTTCTTAATTAGAAAAAACTTTTTTAAATAAAAAAGCCCGAATGGGATTTGGGTTACACCCTATTCTCTTTCTTTTTTTGGCGTGGTTTCTACCCTCCTTTTAATGAGAAAAGAACCATTGCCCGAGCTTCGCCCAAAAAAGAAAAAGGTTCGGGCAAAAGCCCTCGCTCCACTTTTTATAAAGGGCGCAGCCGGAACCCCGTTCCGGTTTCTACCCTCACGGAGTTAGGGCAAAGGCCCTCCTTTTAATGAGAAAAGAGCCATTGCCCGAGCGGAGCTCGGGTTCGAGCAAAAGCCCTCGCTCCGCTTTTTAAAAAGAGCCCGAAATCTTTAAAAGGCCTGAACTCGGTTCAGGTTCGGGTCTTACCTTTTTTTTGGGTGGAGCTTGGGCAAAAGCCCTTTTCTCTTTTTTAGCGGGGTGCAACTTGAACCCCGTTCGAGCCTTTCAATTTTTTTGGCCTGAACCGAGTTCAGGTTCGGGTTACACCCTTTATTAAAAACAGGGCCCGAACAATTTTTTTTTTCTTGAAGAGGCCGTTTATAAAAAGCGGAGCTTTTTTCTTTTTTCCTTTTTATACAAAGAAAGGGGGAAAAAGGCCTGAACAATTTTTTTTTTGAAGAGGCCTTTTCTAAAAAGCTTCGCCCTTCTTCTTTTTTTTGAAAGATGAAGGGTTGCACCCTTCCCCAAAAAACTAGAAAACGAGGAAACCAAAAAAGAGAAATGGACTTTTTTTATGAAAGAAAAAAGAGTTTTTTTTGTCAAAAAGCAGGTGTTTGACCCTAGCGGAGCTTTTTGTTTTTTTTTGCGCAAGAGAAGTCCTTTTTTCTTTTGCTGGGCCAGAAAAAAGGATTTGAACGCAAACACAAGCTTTGCACAACTAACATTTCATTAATAAAAACTTTGGTTTTGTGGCTAGACAAAAGTAATTGCTTTAGCACCTTTAGCTTTTTTCAGAAGTAAATAGATGACTCATTTTAGAGTTGTTTCTAATTTTCATTCTTCCTTTTTTAGTTCTTTTTCATTTAAAATGCTTCTTAAACAAAAAAGCAGGAAGGGTCCCCTTCTGAAAGAAAAAAGGTCTAAAGAATACTCTAATTGTAGAATTGCCTGCTCTTTTCTAGGCCAAAAAAGAAAGACCCTCTTTTTAAAAGAAGAAATGAGGTATAACCCTTCCCCAAAAAACACGAAAACGAGGAAGCCAAAAAAGTCGCTTTCGTTTTTGAGGGTGTAGCCCTTTTTCAAAAATCTCGCCTTCTTCTTTTTTACGCAGAAGGGCCGTCCTCTTTTTTTAGAAAAGAGTTTGCTGGGAATTTCAAAAAGAATACTGAAAAGTACCCACTCACCAAAAAAGAAAACAAAAAATTTTATGACTCGAGTTCAAAGAGGTATTGTTGCGCGTAAAAGACGCAAAAAAATTTTAAGTATTACATCAGGTTTTCGTGGTGCAGCATCAGTTTTATTTAGAACAGCTAACCAACGTTATATGAAAGCTTTAAGATCGGCTTATCAAAACCGTCGACAAAAAAAACGTGATTTTAGAAGGCTATGGATTTCTCGCTTAAACGCTGCTGTTCGAAATAATGGTTTAAGTTATAATGAATTTATTCATGCATTAAAAACATGCAACATTGCTCTAGATCGTCAAATCCTTTCCCAATTAAGTTTATGTGACTCTAATTCTTTTGCAGTTCTTTATGAAAAATTATTACCAAATTTAATTCTTTTTCTCAAAACGAAAAAGAAGAGTGTAGAATAAAAAACCCAGAAACTTTTTGATAAAATTTGCTCTTATTTTTTCTTTTTGATAAGATACATAAAGAGTATCAGCCTTTCGTGCTGAGATTCTTTTTTTAAAAGGAATTTCAAAAATTCTCTTAATGCTTCTCATAAAAAGAAAAGAGTCCAACCTTTCCTCAACAAACTAGAAAACGAGGAAGCCAAAAGAAGAAAAGGGTATAACCCGAACATTTTTCTTTTCTGGGCCTTCTTCTTTTTTTTTACGGGGAAGGGCCTATATAATTAAGAGGCCCGAGCTCCGCTTAGTTTTTTTCTTTTTTTAGGCAGGGCCCGAAATCTTTAAAAGGCACGAACTCCGCCAAGAAAAAGAAAGGGCTCTCAAAAAGCCTTTTTTAAGGGTGTGTAAACCAAACCTGAACGGGGTTAAGGCTATGGCCCCGCCAAAAAGAGAAAGGGTGTAACCCAAACCTGAACTCCGTTCAGGCTATGGCCCCGCCAAAAGAAGAAAAGGGCTTTTGCCCTCTTTAAAAAGCGGAGCTCGGGTGTAACCCGAACCCCGTTCGGGCCCTTTTTAAAAAGCACCGCCCAAAAAAGAAAAAAGGTTGGCTTTTTTCCGCTAAAAAGAAAATGGTTGGGTTTCTTCTTTTCTACTATAAAAGAAAAGAAAAAAACACAATTTTTTAGTAAGAAAATTTTATTAAATAGGCTAGTTTTGTTTTTTTATTAAAAGAAAAAATTCCAAAAGCTAAAAAAATTAGAAAATATTTTTCTTTCTTTTTACCTTTTTGACTTTAAAAAGAAACTTCCTTTTTTCTTTTTTCTTAAATAAAAAAAGATTTAAAATTTTTCTTTTAAAAAAGAAAAGAGGGCGGAGGTTTCTGTTTTTTCTTTTGCACAAGAAAAGGCCTTTTTCTTATACTGGGCCAGAAGATACTTGTTTTCCAAATAAGAGAGGGCCTTTCTTTTTTAGAACTAGCTAGTTAGTCTCTTCTATTTAAAAAATTGTTTTTTCATTCCATTAAAAGAAGACTTTTTTGTTTTTGCTGATAGTACAAAATTTAAGGACGTTTTCACGTTTTTTAGAGGAAAAGTCTCCGCTCTTTTAAAAAAATTTTTTTAAATAAAAACGCATTTTTTACTGATTTTTCTGTATTTAACCATTCTGTTTTTTCTTCATTATTAAACATGAGAAGAGCAAAAAAGGTGGGGCGCTTTTACCTATTGCTTCCTATCAATGCTTTTTGAAAATCAAAAAAGGCTTCGCGCGGGTTAGCAAACGTCAAAAAACTAGCTAGTTCCAACAAAATCAAAAAGGCTAAGGGTGTAACCCGAATCCTCTTTTTTATATAAAAAAGAGCCCATAAAATTGAAAAGGCCCGAGCTACGCCCAAAAAAGAAAAATGTTCGGGCCTCTTAAATATTTCGGGCCCTCGCTCCGTTTTCTTCTTTTTTTACAGAAAAAAAGGTCTCTTAAATTCCTTTTTTAAGGAGCCCTTAAAAAAAGAAAGACCCATTTTTAAAGAAGAAAACAGGTGCAACTTTAAAAGAAGATAAGAGGTGCAACGCTTTTTCAAAAACCTTGCCTTCTTCTTTTTTTAAAGAGAAAGTCGTTTTTTATTTTGTTGCGCCTTTTAGAAAAGGAAAAAAGCTTTAACTAAAAAAGCTTTAACCAAGATTTGAACTTTAGAGAGAAACCAAAACTCCTAGAAATGATTTTTTTTTGCTTATAGAGTGAGTTTAAAAAAGAGGTTTTCGTAAATAGCCTAGAAAAAAGCCTTCGTAAAGGTCCTAAAAACGCTGCTTTTGCATAAGGTCATGATAAACATTTTCACATTCAAAAGAAAAGGAAGCTTATACTATAAAAAAGGGTTCTTACCCTCCTTTTAATAAGAAAAGAGCCCAACTTTCTTTTTTGGAGGGTGCGGGTTTGTGCGAAACCTTTTTCCTATAAAAGGTCTTATTTTTAAAAAGAAAGGTTAGACCTTCTTTTATAAAAGAAAACTTTTTTTAGTAAGAAGAGCCCTCATAAATTTTTCGGCTTTTGTCTTTTTTGGGCGGAGCTTTTTCAAAGGGCTTTTTAAAGAAAAATTTATGAGGCCCGAACCAACAAGATTATAAGGTGAGGGCCTCTGCCTAAAAAAAGAAAAGGGCTTTTGCCCTCTTTAAAAAGGGGAGCTCGGGTGCAACCCAAACCCCGTTCGGGCTTTTTAAAAAACGAAGGTCTCTGCCCTTTTTAAAAAACCCGAGCAGAGCTCGGGCCTCTTAATTTTGATTACGCTTTTCTTCTTTATAAATGATAAATAGCTCTTTTAAAAGAAAAAATCTTTTGTTAAGGTATTAGACCTTTTCTCAAAAACTCACTCTAGAAGCCAAATTTAGCCTTTCCTGAAGGTTTTTTCTCTCTTGATAGGGTTTTTTATATTTTTTAAAAAAAAAGGACTCTAGAAGCAAATTTTGGCCCTTTCTGAGGGTTTTTATTTAAACAACCCGAACTTCGTTCGGGCAGGAGCCCTCTATGCTTTTTTATAAAGGAAAAATCTTTTTTAGGGTATTCTGACCTTTTCTGAAAAAAGTCCTTCAGAAGCCAAATTAAGCTCTTCCTGAGGTTTTTTTATCTTATGATAGGATTTCTCTCTTTTTATAAAAAACTCGCTCTAAAAAAGAATTTGAGCCCTTTCTGAGAGTTTTTATCTAAGACCTCCTCTGCACTTTTTCTAAATAAAAAAGTTTAAAAAAAGATTTTTTTTAAAGAAAAAATTCTTATTGAAGTCCCTCTTTTTTCCTTCTTCTTAAAAAAGTAAAAAAGCGGACATTTATAAAAGAAAAAATTCTTTTTAATAAATTCTCTTTTTTATAAAAACTCACTTTAGAAGCAAATTTTAGGCCTTTCTGAAACTTTTTAGATAAAACTGGAACAGGGTTCCGGCTGCGCCCCTCTCTGCTTTTTCTAAATAATAAAGTTTTTTAAGAAAGAATCTTTTTTTTAAGGTCTCCGAAGATAAATTTTTATCAAAAAAAGAGCTCTAGACGCAAATTTTAACCCTTTCTGGTGACTTTTTCTCAAAAAAAGAGCTCTAGAAGCAAGTTTTGACCCTTTCTAAGGTTTTTTTCATTCATTCTGAAATTTTTGCTATAAAAAAAGGACCTAAACAAAGGCTTCGCCCTTTTTAAAAAACCGAACAAGGTTAGCTCTTTTCTTTTTTTTTTTAAGTGTAACCCTTTTTCAAAAACCTTCTTTTTTTATTTGAAAAGGAGTAAGGGCTGGACTCGAACTTCGCAAAAAAAGAAAAAAGGCTTCTTAAATTCCTTTTTAAAAGAAGAAGGGCCCTGTTTTTGAAAAAGGGCTTTTGCTTTAGACGGAGTTTAGAGCATAAGAAAAAAACACAAAAAAATGAAATTCCATAACTTTATTAACTTAAGAATCAAAGAAAAAGATGAAAAGTCTAAACACTGAAAAAAAGTTATTATTTCAATTTTTATTTGGAAAAAGGGGGCTAAATATTTTGAAATATTTAGCCCCCCCTTTAAGCGTTTAATTTTTAGAAAAGACTAAAAATTAACCGTTGATTGCTGGAGCTTCAACAGAAGCTAAGTCTAGAGGGAAGTTGTGAGCGTTACGCTCGTGCATTACTTCCATACCAAGGTTAGCACGGTTGATGATGTCTGCCCAAGTGTTTAATACACGGCCTTGAGAGTCGATGATTGATTGGTTGAAGTTTACAAGTTGTTTCTTATCTTTCGATAAGGCTTAGACTATACTTTAGCTTTTTTAGGATAAAAAAAAAAAAGCTCTGACGTATTAGCTTTTTTTGAAAATGCTCGGGGATTTCTTTTTATAAAGAAATTCTACAGTCGTTACAGGGTAAGAAATTTCTTACTTCCCACGGTATTACCTTTTTCTTTTTTTATGAAAAACAAAAAGCTTCACCGTTCTGAGTCAGCGGAGGGGCAGTTTGAACCATCTACCCGTTAAGGTTGAATGCCATTGTTGATAGACCTAAAGCTGTGAACCAAATCATATAAGTTAGAGATAAAACGAGAGGTTATCCCCTTCGAAAGTTCTTTTTTTAGAAAAAATTCGAAGCTTTACATTTCTGTAAAGATCAGACTATGTCATTATTCAGGTTTACCTAAATACTTGCTTTTTTGGTGCGCTTGCACCTACTCCCCATGGGATAGTCGTTAAACATTTTATAATAAATATTTTTCATTTTTTTTTTAATGAATTCATTAAAAAACTAAAACAATCTAAAAACATCTAAATGGATTGGATGAGTCTAAATTAGTTTTATATAAATCATATTTTTTTATAAATTTGCAAGAAGTTTGTTTTTCTGTACACAGCAGTCAGATAAAACATTTTTCTTTTTAAGCAAGTTCTTTTTTAAGAAACTTTCATTTTGAAATATTTCTTAAAAGGGCATTTTTTGAATACCTACAACTGGCCAAATAGCTAGGAAGAAGTGTAGAGAACGGCTGTTGTTAAATGCAATTTTTGTTAAATCAATTCTCTTTTTTCAATCTTTTTTCTTGTCTTGCTCTTTTTTAAAGAAAAACAGGAATCATAAATTGTAAATATGAAATTTTCTCTTTTTAAGAAAGAATATTGATTCTCACTTTATATTGCTATAAAGATCAGACTCAATTATCACCTTTTGAATTTTTTAGGTGGCTAGTGTAGAGTCGTTGAAGATTTCTTCTTTCATTTTTTAAGGAAAGAAGACTTTCCTGCTGATTTTCCCATATTTTACATAAAAGTTTGAATAAAATTTTGGAGTTTTCCAGCAATGAGCTAGCTTTTCACTTTGAAATTCTCTTTCTTAAATTCTGATTTGTAAAAAAAGAATCTAAAGAAAACGTTTTTAATCTAAGTTCTCTTTAAAATTAGAAAATACTTAGTTTCTTTTATCACACGACTTCTTTTATGCGGGTGTTTGTCGAAAAAAACGTTTTAAAAGATGAAAGATGAAAGTGGCGCCATTTAAGAACAATTAACGCGTATTGGAAGATTAAACGTCCGAAGTAACCCTTTTGAAAAAGGAATGAGAGGAAAAATCTTCTTTTCCGTATGGACTATGTCTTTATCTAGAAAACTAGATAACGGGCACTATCGGAAGATTATTGCTGCGATTGCTCACTTCCTAGTCTCTGAACATTTTCGTTTAAATATTCAAAGGTTTTTGACCTTTTTTTCGCTAAACGAAATTTGATGCAAATTAGTACATTGACCTTTTCTTCTTTAAAAAAGGAAAAAAGCTAGTAAAAAAGAAATGTTTAGAAATCACTGAGTTTGAAGAAAACTTTTTTATGGACAGGTAGCTAGTTGTTTAATAAAAAGAGCCGTGTGACATAACGCAGTCCAGCTCACAAAATTTTTATGAAAAAATTCGAAACAGCTCATGCTTTTGAACTAATAAACCAACCTTTGTACGATTTACGTGTCAAAGCAGAATTTGGCTCCAAAATACTCCCTAAAACTTTGTTAATGTTTGTAGTGAAATATCGATCATTAAAAATGGCTTTATGAAAAGAATCTTCTTTAGGTATTAAATCTAATAGAAAATTTTTTATTTCACCTGACCTTTTGAAGTGATTTGGTGGAGTTGTTGCTGTGAGACCAAGTGTTAAATGTTCGAAAACCAAATTTTTAGAAAAAATGGTTTTGGATTTCAAAGAAACCATCTTCAAATAACCAGCTTCACGTGCTGGTGTTTTTAAACCACCCCCACGTTTACCAAGCTTGCTTTGCAAGATAGGGTCATAAAAGCCAATCCCTTTTTCTTTCATGGTTTTGTGACCTAATTTAGCACGTTCTGTTTTGAATTGACGATAGTTTTCTGGTAAAAATTCTCGACCAAGAGCAGCCAGCCTATCACCAGAATTTCCAAATACATTATAACGTTTAATATGTGCTTCTTTGTGTTCGTCAAAGGTCACTGGAACAAGATTCCAGTCTTCATCTGAACCCCCCTCTGATCTGGGGATAATGTGGTGAAGTTCATCTAACTTGAAGGGACCATCCCTTTTTCGTTGAATCAAAAAAACCATAAAATCGTTGTATTCATTCTTGTTTTTAGAAAGATAGCTCATCAACTCTGTAGCATTCGTAATGTGTTTGAAAGCACTTTTTTCTCGAAGTTCTAAAATTTCTTGTTTTGTTTTACGCCGTCTTTTTGCCATAAGTTTCTCCTTTTACAATCTTTTTATAGATTTATACAATGATTTTAACCTGAAAAAATTCTAAAAAACTTTGGTCACATTAGTCAAGTTTTTCTTTTTATTTAGTAATTTTCCTCAAAAAGCGAGTCAGAATGTGAGTTTTTTGCAATTCACCCGATTTTTTTATGAAAAAATTTTTAACCACTCCCTAAAGAGGAAAAGGCTGGTATTCAACATCGTCGTTTTTGTACTATTGATAGTACAGCACACAGTTACTTTTTGTTTATGAGCAGCTACGATGTTGTAAGTTTCTTCTTCTTGTCCAAATCTGTACCCGGCGTTAGTTGACACGTTCTCAGTAGTTTCACGGATAAGAGATGAAGTTACTAGAGAACCATGCATTGCTGAGAATAGAGAACCACCGAATACACCTGCAACACCTAACATGTGGAAAGGGTGCATCAGGATGTTGTGTTCAGCTTGGAATACGATCATGAAGTTGAAAGTACCAGAAATACCTAAAGGCATACCATCAGAGAAAGCATGTCATCTTATAATTTCTTATAAGCATGGACTATATCATTCAATCAGTAGAAAACTGATTGACTGGGCACTTATGCAGTACTATTGTTGTCACTCAACTGCTAGTCTCTGAACGTCCCACTTTTAAGATTAAATATAAAAGTGGTTTCGCTGCCGGTTATCTTATCTAATTCAAAAGCTTTTTGAACCTTTCAACCCCCCAATCTAGATTGGGGGGGTTGTTTGTAAAGAACACAACAAGAACCACGTATTAATGCTTCTACAAGGTTTGTGTCCTTTACAAAAAAATTTTAAATATCTAAAACACGAGTTATTTTCCATCCATAGCGACATTTTTCTTTTTCACGCAGAAGATCACTAATACCAGAAGAATTTTTCATAGAATCAGGCACAAACATGTTTAAAAAATCTTTCAATTCACAAACACTTTCAAAAGGTGGACTAATTGTCATGATACCACTATTATGGGTCCATTCTAAATAGTGAGACAATTTTTCTTTAGTCATTGGATTTTGGTGTTTTAAACCTCCCTTACGTCCAAATAAAGTACCAACACGTTTACCATTTTTTGAGCGAGTTTCTTGTTGTTTAGGAGTATTAGCAAGACCACCTTTTTCGCCTCCTTTTTTTCCAAACCTAGCTGCTTCGGCAGGATACTCTTGAAAATAGTAAGAAGATTTCGGACGGTTTGCCATTATTTTTTGCCATTCATTATTAAACATAATATTACCACGTTCACGATTAGTATTTATTATTTTTTTTTGAATGCTTTGTGCCAAAAGATCAGTTTTTTTAACTAAACCATAATAGGCACAGAGATCATAAGTTTCTCCAAAAACTAAATAGCGAATATAATGGGCTCGTGCGTGGTCCCTTATGGTACATATGACAAGTTCTCCATCAGGGCTACCTCCTGAATGCAAAGGTTTGATGTGATGTTTGTGCAATACAGTATTTTCTGAAAAACCTTTGGATGCTTTTTGTTTTAGAATATCTATAAAAAAGTCATAAAGATTCGGCCGCTTAGAACTAAAATCTTTTGAAGATTTAAAAGCATTTAAACGAAAGAGTTCTGGCAATTCACCCAGTTTTCTCAAAAAACAAACCTGTACATCAACACTTCTTTCTAAAATTTTAATGAAAGGTGTGCTAATGTATTTGTATTTTTTGGGTCCGTTAGAACCTTGACCAATAGGGTAAATGATGAATACAGCAGTTGCAGCAGCTACAGGAGCTGAGTAAGCAACAGCGATCCAAGGACGCATACCTAGACGGAATGAAAGTTCCCATTCACGACCCATGTAGCAGCAAATACCTAGGAAGAAGTGGCAAACGATAAGTTGGTACATTTTTGTTATAAAAGAAAAAACCGTAACTTTCTTTTTTCTTTTTAGCCTTAAAAAGGCCTTACAGTTGCCTGTAAGATCAGACTATATCTTCACTTTTTTTAAAGTGTTCGGCATGTAGTCGTTGAGGGGTTATAATTCGAAAAGAGATTGTTTTTTCGATTCAGTGAACTTCCCTGCTGATTGTCCGCAAAAACTCATTTGCTGTTTTTAATGAACAGTCGGATTTTTTCTCTTTTTGTTAAAGGATTGGATGTTCCAGCATACAGCCAAATTCTCACCTAAACTCTCTAGAGTTAAAGTGACCCCTTGCGTGCAGAGGACCACCGTTGTATAGCCACTCGTCAACAGTAGCAGCTTCCCAAATTGGGTAGAACAAAGCGTGCGAAAATGAATAAGAAAAAACATTTTTAAAAATTCAAATTAGAGTTTTTTAGATTCATTTTAATAAAGCACGTTGGACTATATAACCTCGTTTCTAAAAACGAGTTGGGTACTAAAGCAATTTTATTGTCTGGACTCAACTGCTAGTCTCTGAACGACCTTAGATTCTTTTGTTTTTGTTTAAAAACAACCCAGCTCTAAGATTCGCTGCGGATTGGAAAAAAAAAAGAAAGATATAAAAAGAAAAGAAAATAAAAAAATCAATAAGAAACGATTTCTTCTTCAAAAAGAAGCTGAAATGTATTCACGTTTAACTATTTTCCATCCATATGCAGATTTTCTTTGGTTTTTAACAAGTTCAATCAAATGGGCACTTGCTATTTGATTTGCTTTTAAAAGCAAATCAGCTTGACCTATTTTTTCTGCATAAGAATTCAAAAAATCCTATTTTCGTACTGATGACTCTGCAATAAAAAAATCTTTCGACCCTGTAATTAGAACAGTTAATATCTAAAAATTTTTTAGGTAATTTAGCATCCCGTCTAGTTTTCTCGAATTCATCAAAAAAATTAGTTTCATCTTTTTTTGTCATATAAAGTTTTAAATGTTTTTTTTTATTCAATAGTTTTCTTTAATTTTAAAAATTCTTTTTTCTATAACCTTTCCCGCAATTCACCCAATTTTCTGAATTTCTTCTAAATAAAAAAAAGAAGAGAATTAGGCACTCCTATTTTTTAGGTATGCAGACCAATAGCGTTTGATGTAGGAACAACAGCACCAGAGATGATGTTGTTACCGTAAAGAAGAGAATGAAACTAAAAGACCTTATTTCAGCCCTTCGTTCCCGAACGTAGCGTGATAGTCTCCCATCACTACGCTCTCCCCCAAGTTGTTTTTAAGGACTTTTCAGTCCCGTTTTATTGAAAAAGCTATCTAGTTTTAATATTAATTTCTTGTTTCTTGTTTTTCTTTTTTATCTTTTAAAAGGATTTACCTTTCTTTTTGGTCTATTTTCTAAGCTTCTCTTTAAGTTTTCTTCTAAAACTAAATATTAAATCCCTTTTGGATTAGGGAGCTTTTACTTTGAAAGCCTTTGTTAGCCCAACCATACATTTTAATGGATTAAGCGCTACCAAATTCTTTCTCTCAACTTGGCTGGGCCGACACCACTAACGTGGTTTAAGCCTTCTTCTGTCATTCCTTTTACGGAGAAGACAGCATAATGTGTTCCCTTATTATAACTGAAATGGTTAGGTAAGTTCGAAATTTTTGAAAGTTTTCCTAACTTTCTCACGAACCACGCCGGCTTGAAGGTTCTTAAGTTTTACTTTCAGACAATTGCCCATCTGAAGTTTTAATTCTAAGAAGGTTCCAATTCCTTTTACGCAAAGAGGAGACCCAGGGGGAGGTTATGTCTTTCAAAAGAACTCAGGTTCTTTTCTTTTGAGCCTATTGCCCCTTCTACTAATGTAGTTTAGCCCCAGTCGTGCTAAAACCTTTTCCGGTTCACCCTTTCGGATTCGTCCTTCCACTTCTCCCCTCGCCTCTGATGTTTCCAAAGGCTTCGACAACAGGCTCTTTTCGGCCCCCACGATTTCCCGTGTTGACCTAGTTGTTGGGTTCCTCTTAAGACATGAAGAGGGAAGCTATTTCAAGCTTCTTTATAATAAAGACTTCGCACATTCGCACTCCTGAAACTGGTTCACGGATACCGTCGCAAAAAATTTTTTAAACCCTAAAATTTTTTCTTTTAGGGTTTAAAAGTTTAACCATCTTAAAAGTTTTTTATCTTGTTTGTTTGAAAATTTTTGAAAGAAAGTGCCGAGGTGTAAAAACACTCCCCTCCAAATGTTTAAACCTTTCAAAAACTCGATGCAAAAAATAAGTACAGGTTAAACACTACCTTTTTAGAATTCTTTTTTTTCTTTATGCTTTGCTCGAACAGCTAGGGAAGCCGCTTTTTTTTACCCCCACTAGCTAGCCACACATTGTATTGCTCACAAATTGAAAGAAGATTTTCTATTTTTAAAAGAGTTTTTTCTCCAACAATAAAGGGCAGTATACATCTTAAAAAAACTTCTGTTTTTTTCTTTTCTGAATGGTTACTCGGTAAACAAAATTCTCAGCTGTTGTTTGACGTTTTTGTTTCTTTACTTTTTCACCTACGCATTCTGCAATGTGTTCCATTAAGTCTTTTTCAATCATTTCTAATTTTATAACAGGAGTAGGGGGTGGTGGAATGTAATTAGGTGTGTTTGATTTTGAACGAACACGTTTGTCGGTAGTAAAATAAGCTTCCGATTGGTACATTCCAGCTAACCAGGCTCTTTTTTCGCTAGGAAGTTTTTCAAAACTGTACGACATTTCTTCTTTATTAAAAAATTCATTCATATTAATAATTTCTTTTTTTGTTTTTTTATAAAAATATGACTTTTTTCATAGCACTTTTAATTGTTGGGGGAGCAAATTATAAGAATTTTGTTTTCAAAAAATTTTTTGAAAACAAAACGAATCAAAAGGTAGCAATTTTGTGGACTCTATCATCACCTTAATCTTTCTTTTTTCTAAAATTTAGAGTTTAGTAAAGAGTGCTCTTAATGAAAAAGAAATCTTTTTTTGAAACAATAAAAAAAGAAGAAAATAAGAGAAAGGGTTGGGCGCATTTTTGCTATTATTGTTGGGACTCAAGCAATAGTCTCTGAACCTTTCACAGAATTGATTGAAACTGAAAAATTCAATCACCCGACTGTGACTAGGCTGCTGATTACTTTTCAGGTTTCAGCAATTCGCCCAATTTATTAGTCAACACTCTCATGAGTGTAGGACACCGAGAAGCAATTTTTTTGCTTTTTTTAATGTCAACCGGAGGAGCTGCAACGAAAGCAATAATGAAAACTGAAGTTGCTGTTAATAGAGTAGGGATCATGATAACACCGAACCAACCGATGTACAATGAAACTAAATGGTCATTCTTGCGAATACCATTCGTTCCCGAACGTAGCGTGAAAGTCTCCTTTCACTACGCTCTCCATCAGCGAATTTTTGTTGAGAAATTTTTTTCTCTTTTCGCGCAAACATTAATCAACCATCCAAGAAAATGGCTTAAGTTTAATGCTAGCAACGATCTTTCGCTAACTGGGCCTCCTTGTGTTAAACACATTAGGCCCTCTCCTGGCTTGAGTCCCTTTCTTTTAAAAAAAGAAAAAAGGTCAACCGTACATTTTTAATAAAGGGTTAAGATTTTCTTTTCTTTAAAGAAAGGAAGACTTTTAGCCAGCTCGAATTGTTCCGTTAACTAATAAAGTGGTGGTTAGGGAAAGTCTAGAGACTTTCAAAGAACAGGTTTTTCTTCGTGCAGGGCTTAAAGAAATCCTTTTCTTAATGCCAGCAATAGTAGGAGAATTTTTGAGAATTCTCAATCGGAACATGTCAAAAAGACTACGTCCGATCCTGGGACCCATAGCCTCTTCAGTAAACAGACCATTTACAAAAGATGGGTTAACCCCTCCCTCTCAAATGAGGGTGTAATCTGAGAAATAAAGCTACTTTCTGGTTAGGCAATAGTGCTTCATCCTTCCACCTTCGCCTGGCGCTAAGAAATTCTTTAAAAAAGAATTAATTCACGCTTTAATAGCATGCTACTGTCCCCTCGGGATTTCCCCCTAAGGTAAGCTATTGGCTTCCTTTTAGGCGTAAAAAGGGTCATATTTTGAAAATGACATTAGTACTAACGGCCCACCCATAAGAAATGAATGTAGAGATCCATTCGCTTTTTATTAGGTGTTCAATCCCGCACGTCTGTTCTCAGTTGAAGTAATCCACTCGCAAAAACGAGCCCATAGGCCTTTTGATTCAGAAGCACGTGATAAAATAGCTGTCATAATTTTTTTTTCCATTTTTGTTTGGTTTTCCCCGTCAAGCTTCTTTCATAACTTTGTGAATAATTTGAAAAGAAAAAAAAGGAAACGTTCATTCTTTTTTTTGAAAAAAGAATTTTTTAGTTTTTGAAACTAAAAAAGTTTTTAGTTTGTGAAGCCTGTTAGATAGGATTCTAAAAGGAAAGACTAATAGAATCAATCCATGGCAACGAACCGCAAAAAAGAAACGTTTGTAAAAAAAAATTAGAAAGTTTTAAAAAGGATTTTCTAGAAAAACAAAAGAAACAACGTTCCCTCTTTTTTTAAGGCTCGAAAAATTGAAGAGGCCCGGAACCTTGTTCGCGTTCAGGTTACACCCTTTCTTTTGACCTTTTTTGATGAGCTTTTAGAATTCATTTTAAGCACGTTTCTTTATTTTCTAAAAAGCAATGTCTTTTTTTATTAGACAAAAATTTTTAATGGAAAAAAAGTCATTCTTTTCTTTCTTTAAAAACGTTAGCCCCTGTATTATTTAGCAGTGAGAATAAAAGCTTTGCAACAAAAACCAAGGTTTTACTGCTTATTTTCTTTTTAGAAAATATTGTCTCCGCAGGGGACTTTTTAAAGCAAAAAAGCTCTAGAAGCAAATTTTAGCCCTCTCTGCTTTTTTTCTAAATAAAAAAAGACATTTTGAGAAAAAAAGTGCTTTAGAAGCCAAATTGAGCCCTTCCTGAGAGTTTTTTCTTTCATGATAGATTCTCTCTTTTTCTCAAAAAACTCGCTCTAGAAGCCAAATATAGCCCTTCCTGAGAGTTTTTTTCTCTCATGATAGATTTCTTTATTTTTCTCAAAAAACTCGCTCTAGAAGCAAATTATGGCCCTTTCTGAGGGTTTTTAGAGAAACAACCCGAACTTCGTTCGGACAGGGGCCCTCTCTCCTTTTTTTCAAATAAAAACTTTTTTTAAAATGTCCTTTTTTTTTTTTAAAGGACGACTAAAAACCGAATATTTTTCTTTTAAAAAAAATCCTCTTTTCTTCTGTAAACAAAGGGACTAAAAAACGACTCTATTTTCTTTTTTTAAAGCTATTTTCTTTTTTAAAAGAAAAATCTCTTTCTTAAGGTTTTTAGACCTTATTTTGACGAAAACTCTCTTTATGAACAAAATCTAGTCCTTTTTGAGAGTTAAAAAAAAAGCCTCAATGCTTTTTCCAAAAAAAACTTTTTTAAATAAATATTTTTTAAAAGAAAAAATGGAATACCTTAAAAAGGAACCTTTTTTCTTTTAAAAAGTCTTCGAAGACTTTTTAAGAGCAAACTCTCTTGTTTAAATGTATTATGACCTTTGCGAAAAAAAAACTCGCTCTAGAAGAGAATTTTAGCCCTTTCTGAGGGTTTTTAGATAAAACCCGAACGAAGTTCGGGCAGGGGCCCTCTCTGCTTTTTTTAAATAAAAAAAACTTTTTTTTAAGTCTCCCTTTTTACTTTTTTAAGAAGAGGGAGAAGAAAAGGGGTGCAACGCGACCCCCGTTCGGGATTTTTTCTTTTAAAAAGTTTCTTTTCTTTGTTTAAAAGAACGATTTTTTTGAAGGTATTGTGAACTCTTTTAAAAAAAGAGCTTTAGAAGCCAAATTTAGCTTATTCTGAAGGTTTTTCTTTTTTTATAGAATTATGGCCTTAAAAAAAAAAAAGAGCTCTAGAAGAGAATTTTAGCCCTTTCTGAGGGTTTTTAAAGAGTTTTAGAATAAAAGACAAAATATTTTTTTTATGGTCCCTACGGGGACCTTTTAAAAAAAAAAGTGCTTACGCTTTTTCAAAATAGCCCTTTTAAAAAAAGGTTTCTACCTGAGCTCCGCTCAGGTCAAAAAAAAGGCCCGAACCTTGCCGAATAAAAAAGGGCCTCTACCTGAACGAAGTTCCGATTTTTCAAAAGGGTTGCACCTTTCTTTTTTGAAAAGTAAAAAGTTTTTAAATTTTTCAACGAACGACTGTTGCAGAAAACAAAGAAAACATTTAAAATTAAGTTAAATAGGGCTTGTAGCTCAGTGGACCAGAGCACGTGGCTACGAACTACGGTGTCGGGGGTTCGAATCCCTCCTAGCTCATTCTAGAAAAGAGATTGTTCAAAAAAGTTTTGATGTTATGTAGTATTGGGGAATTTTTGTTTTCTTTTCAAATTCTTTAAGTTTTTTTCCTTTTGGTACTTTTCAATTCTGTTGAACTAGATACCTTTTTAAAGAAAAGAAAGGTGCTCCGAGTTTTTTGAAGTTTAATAAGAAAACTAGTTCTTTCCTAAATAAAAAAGTTATCTTCTTTTTCAAAACCAATAAGATAAGAACTCTTAATGCTTCAATCAGTGAAAAAATTTTAGGGGGTACTTTTAAACTAAAAGCATGCTTGAACCTTTTTCTTTTTCTCTCAAAAAGAAAAGAAAGAGAGGTCCCCCTTTTCTTCTTATAAAAATGGGGAGTTTTTAAGGCCATTTTTTGCTTTTTCACATCACTAAAATCTAAAATTCTTTTTTATGATAAAGTTTTTTCTCCTGTTGTTTCGATTTTTTTTATTAAGATGAATAATTACACAATAAGAAAACAAAAAAGGAAAAATTTTAATCGTTTTTTCTTTTTTGCCTGTACTTTAGAACTTTCAAACCCGTGCTTCGCCTTCTTTAATCAGATGAAGCAGGGCGCCTTTTTTTTGAAGAAATAAAAATTCTTGTATGAAAAGAAAAAGAAAATTAGAAATGAGGTTTCTGGTCTTAAATACCACTTAGAAATTTTTTGAAATAAAAAAGAGAAAAGTGGAAAAAACAGGGTCTTTCTATAAAATATGTTTTAAAAAGCTCTCTTTTTCTTATTAATATTAAAAAACAAAATGAAAAGTTTGGTCTTTTTCCTGCTTTCTTTTTTTTCGTACTCAAAAGTGTTTTTGAAGGTTTAGCTTTACTAAACTTTCATTCTACGCAAAAAAGGTCTTCCTTTATACAAGAACTAAAGAATTTTTTTACACATTAACAAACTAGTTTTAGGGAAGAGTCAAAAATCCTTGCTTTGGACTTTTTAAAATTGAAAACGTTCAAACCTTCAAAAATCGAAAAGCTATTTACCTCCTATTTCATTTTAAGTTCACGAAGAAATCCATTTTTGAATATTTTAAAAGAAACACCTCTTTCAAACTAAAATGTTTGAAGGATTGGTTGTGGGTCTCCTTAAAAAAAGTCTACACCTAATAGAAAAAACACAACTTCTTTATGAAGCTTTTTTGATAAAGGCTCAAAGAATTTTTAAAGGCCTGGCTGTTGCCTGGGTAAAAAAGTTTTTCTTCGAATCAAAAAAGGTGCTGGTGCTTTTTTTTCATTTAAGAAAAGAAGAAAATTGGTGTAACCCGAACCTGAACGGAGTTCAGGCTATGGCCCCGCCAAAATAAAAAAAAGGGCTTTTGCCCGAGCTCTGCTCGGGTTAAACCCGAACCCCGTTCGGTCCTTTTTCTTTTGCTGGCTTTTGCACAGGCTCCCCCCGAACCCAGTGTTTTTTTCTTAACTAAAAAACTCACTTTTTTCTTTTTGTTCAAGAATGGAGTAGGAAACTCAATAAGCAAAACCATCTTTTTTTATTGCAAAAAAATTTAAAATCTTTTTCCGTTCTTGTTGATAACTAGTGTGTTATCATGTAAAAAAGTCCTTTTTTCTTTCATTTAAAATAGAAAATTTGTTTTTTGAAAAAAGGAAAGTGAAGATTTTTTCTTTTTGATGGTTAAAGGTTGTTATTCCTTAAAATAAAAGCAAACTTGAGTCTATTTCTTTGTTCTCTCTATTGAAAACAATGTGTTTTTAAAACAGCTAGTCTTTTTCAAAAATCTTTTTTGAGAAATGCCTGGAGTGTTTCAAAGAAATTTTAGCCGTATGCTCAAAAAGGAGCATGTACGGATATTCTGGGGGAAAAGTTTTGAAAGCTTAACCTACCTAACCTTACTATACGCCTGACTACATCGTTAAGGACACTGACATCCTTGCTGCTTTCGTGCGAGTTGACTAAATATGCTTTTAAATAAAAATTTTTTTTAGCTTACTTTTCAGAATTTTGAAAACAATTCTTTTTACCAAACACAGCCCAACAAAAGAAAAAAGTCTCTACCTAAAAAAAAAGAACTCCGCTCAGCTCAAAAAAGAAAGCCCGAACAGGGTTTGGGTTACACCCGAGCAGAGCTCGGGCAAAAGCCCTTTTCTTTTTTGCAGGGTTCGAGTTGCACCCTCTTTCAAAAACAGGGCCCATTAAAATTAAGAGTACCCAACTCCGTCTTCTTTTTTGACTTTTTTACAAAAAAGGGGGAAAAGACCAATAAAATTGAAGAGGCCCTTTCTAAAAAGCTCCGCCCAAAAAAGAAAAAAGTTCAGATTACACCTCTTCTTTTGTTTTTCTTTTAAATTAAAGAAGGAGCTAGTTGTTAAAAAAAGAAGAACAGAAAACAGGAAAAGGACAGTAGCATGCTAAAAAAAAAGATTTTTTCTTGTTTTTTGAATATAAGAAAAAAGAGATTTAGGGTTAAGCTTCTTTAATAAAGAAATATCTGAGGTGATACCGCAAGATTGCTTTTTCTGAAAAATGGAAAGAAAGCTTTTGTTTTAAAGAATTATTGTTTATATAGTGAAGGACGAACTTATTTACCCGAGGTCCGCAAATAAAAAAAGGCTAGGGCCCCTTTTCTTTTTAAATAGAAGAGGAAGAGGCGAACTAGCTAGTTTTCACAAAGAACGAATAAACTTGTCTTTTCAAAAAGTTTAGAAAAAATTTGTAGGAAGATAACGGGAAGCTATCTTTACAACACCGCCCAGGGAAATGGGAAAAACAGAATAAGCCCAAAACTAGATTTTTTGCATTCATTTAGACCAACTGAATTGAAAAAAAGATTTTTTTCAAGAGATAAAAACCTTTAGATCAAACTCTTTAGGTTACAATGTTTTTTCTATAAAGCCGTTCAAAAACAGAGAGAGCTCTTTTTTATTTTTAAAAAAGAGCTCTCTCTGTGCTTTTTTCAAAAGTTTTGACTCTTTTTGAAATTCAAAAAAGGCCTCTGTTAATGAACCCGAAATTTGCTCGGGTTTTCAAAAAAGCTTTTTTGAAAAAAGACAATAACATTGACATTGAAAAAGGATTGCCTGAACAAGGCCCAAAAAAGAGAAGAAGCCCGAACCTTGCCAAAAAAAGAAAGTTTTACACCCTTTGTTTTCCCAAAAGAAGCATTAGTTCTTCTTTCTTTTATAAAAAACCAGCCGGTGCACTAAACTACGTCCAGAGTTCTAAAAATCTTGATATTTTGTTTAAAAATTAGTAAAATTTTTATTATATTTCTTAAATTCAAAAACTTTTCTTTTTCTCTATCACCATTCTGAATTTTTTTACAAAAACAGAATAAGAAAAGACTTTTGAACTCTTTAAAGATGGCAACTTGCTATTTTCTAAATCAAAGCTTCTAAAAAAGACAGAAGAAAAGTCTTTTTACATGACATTTAATTAAATTTGTTTTAGAATTTTTAAAGACAAAAGCTTTTTTACTTTTTGAAAAAAGGCCAAAAAAAGATTCCTTCTCTAAGTTAGAATTTTCTCTAGAAATCCTCAATAGCTCAGTGGTAGAGCGTTCGGCTGTTAACCGAATGGTCGTAGGTTCAAGTCCTACTTGGGGAGAACTTTTTGAAACTTTAGGAAGCTTTTTTTTGAAAACGTTTATAAATGCTTTTTTCTAAAGGAAATCAGCTACGAGTATTAGCACCTTTATAAAAAAAACAAAAACAGTGATATAGCAAAAACTGAGATTTAGATTTGGACGAAGTCCAAAGCAAAGAAGCTTTTTTTATATAAAACAACCTTTGCCCTTAATCTTTTTGGGCGGAGCGAGGGCCCAAAAAATAGAAAAGGCCCAAACCAAAAGAATTATAAGGTGAGGGCTTTTGCCCGAACTCCGCTCGCGTAGAAACCAGAACGGGGTTTCGGCTGCGCCCTTTTCCGTAATAAAAAGAAGCAGGGCGCAGCGAGGGCCCGAAAGAGTTAAGAGACCCGAACATTTTTCTTTTGTGGACGGAGTTCGGGCCCCCTTCAAAAAAAAGGATTTTTATGGGCTTTTTTCTTATTCAAAGAAGAGGGCCTTTGCCCTCGCTCCGCTCGGGTAAGAAGCCTTTTTCTTTTTGAGCGGAGCGAGGGCTTTTTAAAGAAAAATTGAAGAGGCCCGAACAAAAAATTCAAAGGTGAGGGCCTTTGCCTAAAAAAAGAAAAGGGCTTTTGCCCGAGCTCTGCTTTTTAAAGAGGGTGCAACCCTTTTTAAAAAACCCTGTTCGGGCTTTTGCCCGAGCTCCGCTTTTTAAAGAGGGTGCAACCCGAAAACTGAACTGGGTTCAGGCTATGGCCCCACCAAAAGAAGAAAAGGGCTTTTGCCTGAGCTCCGCTCAGGTGTAACCCGAACTCCGTTCGGGTTTTTTAAAAAGCGAGGACCTCTGCCCTTTTTAAAAAACCCCAGCAGAGCTCAAGCAATGGCTCTTTTCTTTTTATAAGGAGGGCCCAAAATATTTAAGAGGCCCTTTTTAAAAAACCCTCACGTAGCTCGGGCAGGGGCCCTCGCGGAGCTCAAGCGAGGCCCCAACAAACTCGAAAACAGTGAGCAAAGCTCGGATAAAGAGCTTTTTTAAATCAAAAAGCTTCCTGCAGGTTTAAAAGACTGACAAGTCTTAAAGTTATATAAACTCTTCTATTTAAAAAAGAATTTTTTATTAAAAGGGGAAATGCTTGTTTTGCTTGTAACGTTTTTGAACAAAGAAAAAAAGAAAAAAAAGTGTCCTTTTATTCAAAAGGACAAGAGACTCTTCTCTCTTTTTTAGAAAAAGTTAGAAAAGTTTTTATTAGATTAGAATACTAAGCTTTCTTTTGTAAAAATAGGACCTTCTGAACTCTTTGATTTAAAAAAGAATGAGAAAAAAGAATTTTTTTAGAATACAGGAAAAAGAAAAAAGAAAAAAATTTAGTTTTTTCTGAAAGAGTTTCTAAGTTTTTTGCTCTTACCTATTACTAGTTAGTTCACCTCTTCTATTTAAAAAAAAAAAAGTCCCTTTCGGGGACATTAAAGAATCTAAAAATTTTTCGGCTTTTGTAAAAGAGAGCTTCCAAACATTAAAAAAAGAGTTTTTCAGAATGCTTTTACATAAAAACTAAAAAGTTTTTCCTTTTTTTTTAATAAAAGAGAAAGAATATCTAGTTGTCAAAAAGCACAAAATAAAGGGCTTAGAATAAAAAAGAGTTTGTTTCTAAAACTTTTATATATTTTTAAGATTTTTATAAAACCAAGCTCTTTTTTTAAGAAAAAAAGAGCTTAGCACAGGAAAAGCCTGGGTAAAAACCTAAACAGGGTTCGGGCCCAAAAAATTTCAAAGACCTTTTTTCTCTTCAAAAAAAAGAAGGCGGTGCCTTTCAAATTTATGAGGCCCTTATTAAAAAACGCCGCCCAAAAAAGAAAAATGTTCGGGTTGCACCCTTTTAAAATAAAAAGTTGCAATACCTTTAAAACGTCCCCCTTTCTCCCTCTTGTTCTTAAAAAAGGAAAAAATGGGGGTGCAACCCCAACCCCGTTCGGCGACTTAAAAAAAAATATTCTTTCTTAAAAAATTTTTTTATTTAGAAAAAGCAGAGAGGGCTCCTGCCCGAACGAAGTTCGGGTTGTTTAGATAAAAACCCTGAGAAAGGGCTAAAATTTGTTTCTAGAGCGAGTAAAAAAAAAACAGCAGTATTATATGACCTTTTTCTCAAAAAACTCGCTCTAGAAGCAAAAAAGGACATTTCTGAGGATTTTGGTTTCTCCCCCCATGTTTTAAAAAAAGAGATTTTCTCTTTTATTGTCAAACTCTCTAAAAACCCGATCGGAGCTCGGGCATTGGCCCTCCTTTTGAATTCAAAAGGAGCTCTTTTCTAATGTTGGCGGGGCCATAGCCTGAACCCCGTTCAGGTTCGGGTTACACTCTTTTTTTAGGCAGGGGTTCATAATCTTTTTGGGCGGAACTTGGGCCTCATAATTTTGAAGAGCCCGCTTCTTTCAAAAAAATGGAAGGGCTAAATTTTGCTTCTAGAGCTCTTTTTTTTAGAAAAAGGTCAGAATCTATTCAAAAAAGAAAAAGTCCCGAACGGGGGTTTTAAAAAGGGTTGCACCCCTTTTCTTCTTTTGGCGGGGCCATAGTCTGAACTCCGTTCAGGCTCGGGTTACACCCCTTTCTCCTCTCCCTCTTCGAATAAAAAAAGGAAAAAAGGGGCCCTTAAAAACGAACATTTTTTCTTTTTCAAAGAAGATTCTTTCTTAAAAAAGTTTTTTTGAAAAAAGCAGAGAAGGCCCCTGCCCGAACGAAGTTCGGGTTGTTTCTCTCAAAACCCTCAAAAAGGGCTAAAATTTGCTTCTAGAGCACTTTTTTAGAAAAAGATAGAGTCTATCGTAAGAGTCCCCTGCGGGGACTTCAGAAAGGGCTCTATTTGGCTTCTAAAGCCCTTTTTTGAAAAAACCTTTTTTTTAGAAAAAGCGCAGAGAGAAGGTTTTATTTATAAACCCACTTCTTAAAAAAAAATGGAAGGGCCAAAATTTGCTGCGAGAGCGAGTTTTTTTATAAAAAGATAGAATTTATCATGAGAGAAAAAACCCTCAGGAAGGGCTAAATTTTGCTTCTAGAGCCCTTTTTGTTTGAGAAAAGGTCCTATAATCTCTTCAAAAAAATTTTTTTGAAGAGAAAAGCTATAATATTTTTGGGCTTTACGACGGAGTCAAGTTTATACTGAAAACGTTCTAAAAGGGGTGCAACTTGAACTCGAACCTTGCCAAAAAAGAGAAAGCCATTTTCTAGTTTGTTGGGCTTCTTTCTTTTTATGGGCCCTTTTCCGTAATAAAAAAGAAGAAGGGCAGAGCAAGGGCCCCTGCCCAAACATTTTTCTTTTTGGGCAGAGCTCAGGCCGCCTAAAAAAAATTTGTAAATTTCGAGGTTTTTATATTGCCTATTTTTTGAATAAAAGAAAATGGAGAAATGTGTATGAAAGATTTCACTACTTATTTATCAACAGCTCCCGTGGTTGCATTCGCATGGATTAGCTTTACAGCAGGTTTACTTATTGAAATTAATCGTTTTTTCCCAGACCCGCTTGTTTTTTCTTTTTAAATCATGGACCACGTTAGTAAAAACTGAATTTTTAAACTAAAAACAAAAGAAAAAGACTCTTCCTTTTTTGAATATTAGAAAACAAGCCTTTTTAGACTTTTCAAAAGAAATCATTAAAAAATGGCTTTTTCTCTTACTTGTCAAAGGAATTGAACTTTTTTCTTTCGAAAATTTTTTTTTCTTAGAAAAAAACTAAACCTTGAATGTTTATTTATTTAATAATTACACTCCCAAGCGTTTCCTTCTTAGAAATAAAAAAACAAAAAAACAAAGAATGTTTTAAAATCCCTGTGTCTATTATGACCTGGGAGTCTGATTTTTTTATTCAAAAAAGCCTTGTTTTAAAACAGGGGCCAAAAAAAGAGGTCCGAACCTTGCCAAAAAACAAAAGCGCCTTAATAATTTAAAAGGCCCGAACAGGGTTCGGGTTGCACCTGAGCTCCGCTCAGGCAAAAGCCCTTTTTCTTCTTTTGGCGGGGCGCAGCCTTTTTAAAAAACCCCGTTCCGGTTTCTACCCTCCTTTTATTGAAAAAAGAGCCATTGCCCGAGCTCCGCTCGGGTTCGGGCAAAAGCCCTCGCTCCGCTTTTTAAAAAGGGCCCGAAAAAATTCAAAAGCCTGAACTCCGTTCAGTTTCGGGTTGCACCCTTTCCCCTTTCTTTGTAAAAAAAGGAAAAAAGAAGGCCTTCTAATTTTTTTGGTGTGGGTTAAACTCTTTATTACGTAAATTTAAAATTGTTTTTTATTCAATTACTATGTGCTATTTCATTTTTATATTTTTAAAAAAGCAGGAGGTTTTTATCTCATTTGAGATAAAAACCGACTGAATTAGTTCAAAGATTAGACGACCTAGTTTGTTTTCGGGCTTTTTTCTTTCTAAAAAAGATTCTTTTTTTATAAATTTGGAAACAAGGGGTGCAACCCGAACCTTTTTCTTTTTTGGGCGGAGCTTTTTAAGAAAGGCATTGGCCATTTCTCTTTTTTAGCGGAGCTCGGGCTTCTTCAATTTTATGAGCCCCTTTTCAAAGAAAGAGGAGGGTAAAAACCAGAACGGGGTTTTTAAAAAAGGCTGCGCCCCGCCAAAAAGAAAGCGGGGTTTTTTAAAAAAGGCCCTCTTCAATTTTTCGGGCCCTGCCAAAAAACAAAGGGCTTCCCTTTTCTCATTTAAAAAAAAGAAAAAACATTCTTTTTTCACTCTCTAATTCTTTTAAAAATTGATTCAATTCAAAGCTAATAAAAAGTTTAAAATTTGAAATTTTCACATAATTTTATCTTTTGTTCTAATTCAGTAGAATTCTTTCAATCCATCAAATACCTTTCTTTCTGGCCGGAGCGGAGCTCCGGTAGAAATCCTTCTTTTTTGCAAGGCGAGGGCCCCTGCCCGAACCTTTTTCTTTTTTGGGCGGAGCTTGAGCCTTTGATTTATATAGGCCCTTAAAATTTTTGGGCAGAGCTCGGGCCCCATTAAAAAAAGGATTTTTATAAGCTCCTTTTTGAATTCAAAGAAGAGGGCCTCTGCCCGAACTTCGTGAGGGTAAAGACCCTTTTTCTTATTAAAGAATGCTAAATAGTATTTTATTAAAAAATTTAAAAGCAAAAAGGAGGATTGTCCGCCTACACTTTTTCTTAAATTCAAAGCTTTTAGATGACAACTAAATAGTTCTTATCTCTTTTCTAATTAAAAGAGATATTTTTCTTTTTTTTGTTTTTTTCATAAATTCAAAAACAAGCGAAGTCCCTTTTATGACCTTTTTAAAAATCAAAACGAGGCTTTCCTCTTTTTCTTTAAGAAAAAGATAACCTCAAAATGAACTACAGCTCTTTCTTTTTTGCCCTAGAAAAGAAGAAGGTTCGGGTTGCATCCTTCTCCGTAAAAAAAAAGAAGGCGGGGCCTTAAACATTTTTTGGCCGGAACCCCGTTCCGGTTTTTGAAAAAAGTTGCACCCCTTCTAAAAAAATTTCTGAAATAAAAAAGAAAAAAGTGGGCACCTGGCTTTTAGATTAAAATTTTCAAAAAAGAAAGGAAAGGAATCATTTTTCGTTTTTTTTTATTATAAATAGAAGAGGTAAATTATCTAGTTGTCAAAAAGAGCAAAAAAACGAGAAAGCGTAAAGAGAAAAGGGCAGAGAGACTTTGTCTTAAAAAACGTGGTATTACCTTCTTTTTTTAGTTGTTTTGAAGTTTTTTTTCTAAAGAAAAAAAAACATTAGACTCTTAAAAAAAAAGGAATTCAGAAAGAAAAAACAAAGATAAATACTAAAAAAAAAAAATATTATGCCTACTATTCAACAACTTATTCGCTCAGCAAGAACGAAACAAACTAAAAACACAAAAGCACCTGCATTGAAATCTTGTCCACAACGAAGAGGAATTTGTTTACGCGTTTATACACAAACTCCTAAAAAACCAAACTCAGCACTACGAAAAGTAGCACGTGTACGATTAAGCTCTGGGTTTGAAGTTACTGCTTACATCCCAGGTATTGGCCATAACTTACAAGAACATGCTGTAGTTCTTGTGCGCGGAGGTAGAGTGAAAGATTTACCTGGTGTTCGTTATCATATAGTACGCGGAACACTTGATACAGCTGGTGTTAAAAACCGTGTTCAGAGTCGTTCAAAATATGGTGTTAAAAAATCAGCAGCCAAATCAGCAGGCAAAACAAAATAATTTTTCCTGGGCGCAGCTTTCTGTTTTTGCGCAAAAAAAGGCCTTATCTAGTTTGCTGGGACAAAGAGAAAGGCAAAAGCACTTTTTTCTTGTAAAAAACGTTTGAATACGGTTTCTTAAAAGAGAATTTTAGCGTTTTTAGCCTTTCACAACCTCTTTTTTCATAGAAAACACTTTCTTTTTAGAAAGGTCCCCTTTTTCCCTCTTCTAATTAAAAAAAGAAAAAAGGAAAAAGGGGGACTTTTCTCTTTGAAAAAAAATGCTTTGAAAAAAAAACAGGGAAGACTAAACTGGTAAAGCTCTCTTCGAATCTTCAGCTTATTCAAAAAAGAAAAACAGAAGGGCTATCTGCAAAATAAAAAACCAGAGTTTTAGGTGCCCTTTTAGTCTGAAAGTCAAAACTCTAAAATTTCGATTTTATTTGGTTAAAAACTGTTTTTGGGTTTTTAGAACTAGATCTCTATTGCATTAATTTGCTGAAAATTTTCACATTTGCTGAAAATTTTCCAATTGTCTTTTTTGTTATAAAAAAATTCCAAAAAGAATTTATGTCTCGTAATGGTAGTTTAAAAAGAAATAAGGGGAAATCAGGTCCTGGTAAAAAAGCTGATGCAATTCTTCGTAAAAGTCCGATTCAAAAACGTGTTCTACTTCCAGACCCTGTTTACAATAGCTTATCAGTTCAAATGCTTGTGAATCGTGTTTTAAAAAGTGGTAAAAAATCGGTTGCTTATCGAATTGTTTACTCAGTCTTAAAAAAATTAAGTGAAAGTACTAATGAAAACCCTGTTTTTGTTTGGGAAAAAGCATTAAGTAATGTTCAACCACGTGTTGAAATCAAACCGCGTCGACGTGGTGGTGCTATTCAACAAGTTCCTTATGTAGTTCATTCTGTAGATAGAGCACAAGCAACGGCTATTCGTTGGGTTTTACTTGCTTGTCAAAAACGCTCAGGAAAAGACATGATAACAAAACTTTTATCAGAAATTTCAGAAGCTTCTAAAAAAACTGGTGCTGCTTTCCGTAAAAAAGAAGAACTTCATAAAACAGCATTAGCTAACCAAATGAATTCTCGTAAGCCTGAAAAAATTGTGAAAGCTATTATGGACCAAGATGAAACAACTGAAAAAGTTGTGTCAGAACAAGGAAAAACCAATACAGGAGGTCGTTGGAAGAAAAAAAACAATATGAATACAGAGAAAAAAGCTTAAATTCTTGACCAGCTATTTAACAACAATTAATAAAAAAATTTTCTTATTGAAAAAAGTACTTCTCTTATCTTTTAAAGCCTAGTTTTACCAAGGGCAGGATTTTGGGTTTTCCTGGGCGAAGCCTTTCCTTTATTCAAAGAAGAAAGGTGTAACCCGAACCTTTTTCTCTAAAAAAAAGAAGAAGGCGGAGCTTTTTAATAAGGGCCTCTTAAATATTTCGGGCCTTTTTCTGTAAAAAAAGAAGAAGGCGGAGCTTTTTATAAAGGGCGTAGCCTTTTTTAAAAACCCCGTTCTGGTTTTTACCCTTACGAAGTTCGGGCCTCTTAAATAATTTGGGCCCTCCTTTTAATGAAAAAAGAGCCCTTTTCTTTTGTTGGGCCTCTCTGAATTTAAAAAGGTAGAGCTTTTCTTTTACGTAAAAACCGGAACAGGGTTTCGGCCAAAAAATCTAAAAGGCCCTTCTTCTTTTACGTAAAAGAAGAACTCAAGTTCTTTAATGAGGTCTAACTTGAACTCGAACCTTATAACTTTTTTGGTTCGGGCCTTTTCAAATTGTTGGGCCCTTTTTTGAATTTTGATTTTTGATTTTTGAAAGAGGGCCCTTTTTCTTTGAAGTAAAAAAGAGTTTTTGAAAAAAAGCGAAGCCAGTAACTCAAACCCGAACCCGAACGATTTTTTTCTGGGCCAAAAAAAAGAAAAGGCCTCTTAAATTCCTTTATAAAAGAAGAAGGAGCCCTTTCTTTGTAAAAAGTCAAAAAAGAAAAAGGCGGAGCGAGAACACCTGCCCGAACTCTTTTTGCATTCAAAGAAGAGGCCCTCTTCCCGAGCTTTTCTGGAATCAAAACCGAAACGGGTTTTCGGTTGCGCCCTTTCTCTGTCAACAAAAAAAGACGGCTTCCTCGTTTTCTAGTTTGTTGCGGAAGGGCCTTTATAATTTTTCGGGTTCTGCAAAAAAAGAAAAAAGCTTCTGACTTTAAATGGGACCCCTGGTTCTTTTTTTATAATTTCGGAGAAAAAACCTACCTTTCTTTTTTCTTAAAGAGCTTTCTATTTCTTTCTTTTTTAAAGAAAAATTCAAAAAAATTAGAAAAGAGCCCCGTTAAAGAACCCGAGCAAAGCTCGGGTGTTTTTATCAGATAAAATTCTTTTTTTAAAAGAAGCAAAAAAAAGAGAATGGTTTTTATGTTTTTTTTTTAGAATCCTTTTTTTAATTTTTGAACTAAAAAACATAAAAAAGAAATAGTTTAGTTTAAAAACGCTTTTTTTTAAGAAAAAGAAAAAAGACAGAACGGGGTTTTTTCAAAGGGTTGCACCTTTTTAAAAAGCGGAGCTCAGGCAAAAGCCCTTTTCTCTTCCAAAAAAAGAAGAAGATGGGACCATAGCCTGAACCCCGTTCAGGTTCGGGTTGCACCCCTGCCTAAAAAAAGAAAAGGGCTACGTGAGGGTTTTTATCTAAAAACCCATTTCTAAAGGATTCAGACCTTTTCTCAAAAAAGGGCTCTAGAAGCCAAAATTAGCCCTTTCTGAAGGTTTTTTTCTCTTATGCTAAATTCTCTCTTTTGAAAAAAAAAGAGCTCTAGAAGAGAATTTGAGCCCTTTCTGAGGGTTTTTAGAGAGTTTAACAATAAAAGAGAAATTTTTTTTTCAAAACATAAGAAGAAACCAAAATCCCCATAAATAGTCTTTTTTTGCTTCTAGAGCTCTTTTTTTTTAACAATAGAATTAAGACCTTTTCTCTAATAAAAGAGTTCTAGAAGCAATTTTTAGCTCTTTCTGAGAGTTTTTAAATAAAAACCGGAATGGGGTTCCGGCTGCGCCCCTTTCTGCTTTTTTTCTAAATAAAAAAACTTTTTGAAGAAAAATCTTTTTTTAAGTTCAAAAATAAAGTCTTTTAAAAAAAAAATAGCCTTTTTTAAAACCTAAAAGATAAAATATCTTTTTTGAATGTATTCTGACTTTTTCTTTTAAAAGGCTTTTTTTGCTTTTAAAAAGCGAAATCTCTTTTTTTGAATAAATTATGAACTTTTTCTAAAAAAAAGCTCTAGAAAAAAATTTGAGCCCTTCCATTTTTTAAGAAGGTGGCGTAGCCGGAACCCCGTTCTGGTTTTCAAAGAGTTTCAGAATAAAAAACAAAATCTTTTTTATAATGTCCCCATGTTTAAAAGAAGAAAGGGGACCTTTTCTTTTAAAAACAAAAAGAAAGCTTACGCTTTTGAAAAGGGTAGAAACCTTTTCTTTTGCTGGGCTTTGCCCGAGTGCAAAAATGTTTTTAGTTCTGAATAAGCATAGGCCCAAAAGCACTTTTTTAGAGAGCTTTTTAGCTTTGCTATTTTCTGAATTCTTTTTTTTCAAAAAAAAGCCCGAACGCCGTTTAGTTTACACTCTTTTTTTCTGGCAGGGCCGAAATATTTAAGAGGCCCGAACGACTTTTTATCTGGGCCAAAAAAAGGGTTTGTACCCGAGCGGAGCTTTTTATAAAGGGCAGAGGCTCTCGCTCCACCCTTCTTTTTTTAAGGAAAAGGGCCCTCAAAATTGAAAAGGCCCTCGCTCCGCCCAAAAAAGAAAAAGGTTCGGGTTACAAGTCTCTTAAATGTGTAGGGCCTTTTTCTGAAAAAGAAGAAGAAAGGTTTTTGCCCTCTTTAAAAAGCGGAGCTTTTTATAAAGAACAGAGGCCCGAACCCTACAATTTTTTTGGTTCGGGCCTCTTCATTTTTTCGGGGCTCCTTTTATATTTATATAAAAAAGAGCCCATAAAAAGAAAGAGGCTCGAGCTCCGCCTAAAAAGAATAAGGGACTATATAATTAAGAGGCCTTTTTAAAAAGCAAAGCTCGGGTTTTTTAAAAGGGGCCTCTTAAATCTTTCGGGCCTTCGCTTCGCCCAAAAAGAGAATAGGCGAAGCTCTTCTTTTGCGTAAAAATCTTCTTTTTTAAATTTAATAAGGGCAGGGAGGAAAAAAAAGAGTAATTTTTTTGGCTTTTAAAAAGTGAAGAGAAGAACTAGCTAGTTATCAGCAAGAACGCCGTCAAAAACCCTGGCCTTTTTTGCAGAAGAAAGCCTTGAAAAAAATGAGGAAGACTAGCTTGTTATCAAGAAAATACCCTTTTTTTGAATGGCCGACTTCCGCCAAAAAAGAAAGGCTCAGTCTACATAAATAAATTCAAAAATGTTTTTCCTTTTTTAGAAAGTTGGCCAAAAAAAGAAAGAATAAAGAAGCTTTGATTTAGAAATACTTTAAAAAGCCCTTATTTCTTTTGTAGAGCGAATTCAATTTAGAAAAGGTCATTTTACTCACAAAATTTAGACAAAGACTTCTTTTGGGCAAATAAGAGTCTTTAAAAAACCAGTGGACTTTTTTAGAAAATTTTTGAAATACTAGAAAAAATTGTTTTGAACTAAAAACTCTCTTCATTTTTCTCTTTTTAGACTTTCAAAAAGTTAGAACTAGACAAATTTAGAAATTGGTGTTAAAATAAGTTAACATTTCGCTGGGTAGAGCAGTCTGGTAGCTCGTGGGGCTCATAATCCTGAGGTCGCAGGTTCAAATCCTGCCCCAGCACTTTTTTATTCAAAAAACACTATTTTCTTTGAATTCTTCTATTAAAAAAAGGCCTCTTAATTTTCTTTTCAATAGAAGAAAAGCCTTGTTTTTGAAAGAGGGTTATTACCAGAGCTTCGCCTTTTTAATTAAGAGAGGGACCGAAAAAATGAAGAGGGCTTTTTTATTAAAAAGACATTTTCATTTTTTACCAACTTCTTTTTAGATAAGAGTAATCCCTTCTTTTCTTTTTTCTAAATTCAAAAAAAGGAGCATTGGTTCTTTTCTTATTTAAAAAAGACTGTCCCAACAAAAATCGCTGAACGGGGTTTTTGAAAAAGGGTTGCACCCCTTTTTTTCCTTTTTTAAAAAGAAAAGGAAGAAAAAAGAACCTTCTTTTGCGCAACAGAAAAAACAGAAACTTTATTCAAATAAAAAAGGCTACGTTTGGGTCCAGAATTCTTTTTTTTCTTAAAAAACTTTTTCTTCTTTTCCACTCCAACAACTAATTAGTTGTTGGAATTTCATTTTTTTTTCTTAATTCAAACCTTCAGAAAAGGTTTCTATCTCGTGTATTAAAGGAACCAGTACCAAAATTTTTTTTTTCTCTTTTTCTATTGACTTTTAAATTCTAATTCAAAACGTTCCCCCTTTCTACACACTTTTTCTTTTTCTTTAAAAAAAGAAAGAAAAGTTTTGTTGCTAAAAAATTCTTCATAAAAAGCCTTTGTTCATTAAAAAGGATTTTTGAATTTAGAAATTTTAGTTTTAAAATTTTCAAAATTTAAGTCTAACAAGAATAAAAAAGTTAAAGCTTTAAAAAAAATTTTAAGGAGTGTTTTTATCTAAGAAAAGCATTCCTGAACATTTTGGATTAAAAATACTGGTTTTGCGTCAAAAATAAAAATTTAGCTAAAAAATTTTCTTCTTTAAATAAAGCAAAAAAAGCTTTTTCTGTTTTTAACAAAGCTCAACATTCCTGATTTCTTTTTTTAGGAATGATTTTAGATACAAGAATACGTCTTATCTTTTTTCTTTGTTTTCTCAGTTAAGAAGTCTTTTTTTAAATAAAAAGAAATTTTTCAAACATAAAAAAGCTAGATAGCTGTTTCTAAAAAACATTAAAATTTTTCTTGAATGTCTCAAAAAGCCGGTTTCATTCTATTTAGTATGAACTTGTCCATCTTTTAAAAAGAGAAATCTTTTCTCAAGTGTGACAACAAGAGAGTATTCAAAAAAAAGGTCTAATTCTTTTTGAATAAGAGTAAGGAATCTAAAAAGAAAAAGAAGAAATTCAAAAAAGTGTTAGAAGTTTGTATATAAAACATTCCTTTTTTATACGATAACTAAAGAGTTTTCTTTGACGCTCCTTCTTTTAAGTAAAAAAGAGCTTTTTAAAAAGGGCGTAGCCAAAACCCTGTTCCGGTCTTTACGCAAAAAAGAGCCCCAACTAAGAAGGGCGAAGCCTTTGTTGGTTCGGCCTCTTTTTTTTGAGGGCCTTTTTCTTTTTTTGGGCAGAGCGAGGGCCTTGGTTTTTTTATATTGTTGGGACTAGCTAGTTAGAGGGAATAATGCAAAAACCAGAGAAAGAGTTTCTCTTATTTAAAAACATCCTTCTTCTAAACTTTTTTCAGACAAACTCTTAAAGTATGAGTATTTATACTAAATCAAAACACTTTTGAACTTTCTTTTTAATGTTTTTCTAAATTTTTCCCATTTTTATTCTTTCAATTGAAAGAATAAAAAGTGCTTTTTCTTTGCTTTGCAAAGGATTAAAGTTTGATTTTTTGTACTCCTGTTTTTATAAAAAAAGGCTCCCTTTTCTCCCTCTTCTTATTAAAAAGAAAAAGAAAGGCTTTTTCTAACTTTTATTTAAAAAAAATTAAAGAGAGGTAGAAAGTTTGTTTTTTATTTAGTTTTTGTTTCTAAAAAAGAAAAAAAGAAATTTTTTCTGAATTCAGTTTTTCAGAACTAAAAACAAAAACTTTATTTAGGGCTCACTTCAATTCTCCAGAAAGAACGAAAGAATAAGGCCCTCTGCTTATAAAAAAAAAGTTTTTCTAAAAAAGAGGAAATGTAACCTGAACCTTTTTCAGGTTTTTTTCCTTCAAACCTTTTTTTATAAGGAAAAAGAAAATAAGATATCTTTAAATTTAATAGGGGCTCCTCATTCTAAAGAGAACTTTTTTCTTAATTCTGAAATTTTTGATATCTTTGAATTTTTAAATCAAAAAAGCTTTTTTCTTCCTTTTTTTTAATAAATAATCTTTCTTCTGGCCCAGCAAAAAAAAGGCCTTCTTTTGCGCAAAAACTCCGGCAAACCCTTGCTGATTTTCTTTTATCAATAAAGAGGAAGGCAGGGGTGTAACCCGAACCTTTTTCTTTTTTGGGCGGAGCTTTTTATAAAGGGCCCCTGCCTAAAACAATAAAAGAGCCCCTTTCTAATTAAAAAGGAGGGTTTTTAAAAAAAAGCAGAAGCTCGAACCATAAAAATTATAGGGTGAGGCCTCTGCCTAAAAAAAGAAAAGGGCTTTTGCCCGAGCTCCGCTTTTTAAAGAGGGTGCAACCCGAACCTGAACTCCGTTCAGGCTAAGGCCCCGCCTTCTTCTTTTTTTGGAAAAGAAAAGGGCTTTTGCCTGAGCGGAGCTCAGGTGCAACCCGAACCCCGTTCGGGCTTTTTAAAAAGCCCTCGCTTTTTAAAGAAATATTGAAGAGGCCCGAACATTTTTCTTTTTGGGCGGAGCTCGGTCCTCTTCTTTTTATGGGCTCTTTTCTTATTAAAAGCAGGGTTGGCCCTTTTCTTTTTTTGCAAAGTTTGAGTTATAGGCTTCGCCCTTTATAAAAAGCTTTTTACTCAAAAGAAAGAAGTTTTTTTTTAGAAACAGTAAAGTACCCTGCTTTTAGAACAGGTAAAAATCTTCTTTTAAAGCATGAAGTTAGAGTGAACACTCTAGCTGAAAGGCTCAAAAAATCTTTCTTTGTTATTTTAAGAAAGATCTGGAAATGTTTAGAGTCTAAAATTCAAACAATTTCTAAAAAAAGCCTTTTCTAGATTCAATTAAAGAAAAAAATCACAAAATTATGACCCTAGTTACAGCCTTAAAAGATTATGTTGAGGTTGTCCATAAATTAATCGAAACAGCCCCAGCATACATTAATAATCACTCGGATTATACTGATTTAGTCACTCTTTTTGCTTCTTTTTTTAGTAATCTTAAACAAGGTACCCTCGATTTTTTAAGCTTTGAATGGATTTCAAACATTTTTTATTTACCAATCGTTGTGCCTCAAATGGCTTCAGCCATGTTTTCTGAAGTTTCAGTTTTTGATGGGAAATTTCAAAATTTCGCCACATTTTTAGACCAACCAGGTTCTCTTTTAAAAGAGAATGACTCTTTTTCTCTTCCCCTCTCTCTTTTTGGGAAGTTCCTAATTGGTTTGACAAATAGTCTTTTTTTATGGATTCCAACCTCAGCAGCGACTTTTCTTTGTTTAAGACGATTTGCAATGCAAGGAATTGAAGCTGGTTACGCTGCTGCTTTAGGGACGATGGTTGCAAATTTTCTATGGTTAGCAAGCGTTATTTTAGGCTTAAGATTCGTTCTTGTCCCTTGGATGAGTCTGGACTTAGCTCGCTATTGTTTAGGTTTCCTTTTATTAATAAAGTATTTTTGGGACAATAGGTTACCTTCGAAAGAAGTGAAACATTCGTTTGTTTTTAGTCAGAGTGCCTTACAAAAAATTTTTTGTTTTCATTTTTTCTTAGCATTAACTGAGCAAAGTAGTATTTTTCCTTTTTTATCGAATTTCACTCCATCAACTCAATCCACTGCTATGGAAGGCTTTTCAGCAACGAATTCTTTTGAATTTTTTTCGATTCATATTTTCTATTTATTAGGTCTTTTGATTGGAAGTTTTAGCTGTATTCTTTTTATTTGTTGGTTTTGTGAAGAACCTGCATATAGTGCTTATGTATGGGTTAATAAAAATATAAAACAAATCAGAATGGGCAGTTTAGTACGTACAATTCACTTTTTCTTTCAAACCACTACTTTCATTTTTGCTTGTTCAAGTCTTCCGTATTTAGGAATTGAATATGCAATTACCAACCCTTTAGGTTTTGTTCCCAATGATTCTTTTTTTCATCAATTTAAAGAAACGGCCTTCTTAACTCATTCTACTTCTCCTGCTCTTTACCGTTCACGCACAAATTTCGTGAATCAAAAAGTCTTCCGTAATAGTGACTGGGCTGAATTTCATCAAAAAACAACTCCTTTAGATACTTCGTTATATGACCAAGGGGCTTACCGTTTTTACACGATGGAAGATTTACATTATGGTGCTGATTATGAATGGTTACGTCGTCGTTCAGAAAAAGTGAAAATTCGTGGTCGAATGAAAAGATTACGTTGGTTTCCACGTAGTTGGGCAAACAGGTTATGGGATTTAACTAAAACTTGGTCACGTCGAAATATAGCTTGGCGAACTGAAATTTTGAGTCAATATACTCGAAGTTGGGATTCAAATGCTGCGCCTAGTTGGGGAAAACTCGTTCGTGAAGATGTTTTGCCGAGTCTTCAATCAAGACCCTGGGGGGCTGACCCTGCTTGGGGTCAAAAATTCGTGGACTCAGGTTCATCAAAATCAGAAAAAAATGGTTTTTGGTGGGATTGGTGGAGTCGTCGTAGTTTTGCTGATAATGACACTTGGTGGAATTGGCTTTCATCTGAAAACTCCTCTTTTCTTGCCAACCCTTCCCCTTTTTTATTAGGAAAAAAGGACCTTCTTTTCAAAGAAACAGGTGACCTTTCTTCTCCTATAAAAGAAGAAGAAAGCTTTGTAGGTGATTTCAAAAAGAACGTTCCCTCTTCAAATTCTTCTTTTTTTGATTTTCAAAAAGGCTTAGGCTTATATTCCCCAAAAAAACCATCTTCTTTTTGGATGCCTAGAGAACGTATGCTTTCGCTTTATTCAGAGCAAAGTTTTTTAAAGAAAAAACACCAATTTACACAAGAATTTTCAACATTAAGAAAATTCGTTCGTAAATTAGAATCTCGAAGAAAAACTTTGTCAAACCACTTTTTAAAGGAAAACGGGTCTTCTGTTCTTGACCTTCAAGGTTTTTCAAATTTAGAAAGAAAAAGAGAAAAAGAAGTTCAGGCTCTTTCCATTTCAGATGTTTTGAGTCAAAAAACTAATGAAAAAGCAGACTCCTCTCTTTTTTCGAAAAAAAACACAACAGAAATTGAAAACAGTCCCCTTTCTAAATACAAAGCCCTTATTAACACTTCAACAAGAGAAGAGATAAGTACGTCTTCCTTGTTTTCAAAAAAGAATGATTCTATCTCTAATTTGAAATTTGAAAAAAACATAGAGAAAACCAATGCTGGGAAAGTTTTATTACACCCAGTGAAATTTTATTTGCATAAACAAGAAGGTTTTCTTCGTAAGCTCTCTTTTTATGGTGTGAAAGCTTCTCGTGAGTTCGAGCCGGGAAACAACTCCCCTGCAATGGTTTTTTATTTAAGAACTTACTTTCAAAACATGAAACCGACTCGAATTTCTTTTAAGAGTACCAAAATGATGCGTGACCCTGGAATTGGGGCTCAAAACCGTGTGAAACAAATTGCTTATAGCGACCCGAAAGCAAAAAGAGATCGAATTTTATCAGGAACACCCTGGATTCGACAATGGGTGAGTCGAGAAGGCTTTTTAGCACGCAGAAAACGCTTAGAAGCATGGATTAAACACCAACACTATGACCCCGATGAATTATGGTCAGTTCTGATGAAAGCAGATATTGACACCTTTATGAAACGCCAACCATTTTCACATTTTTTAACACCAAATGAAGAACGTCTCTTACACTTACGTCGTTTCCTTTTATTTGAACATTATGATAGTTTGCGTTGGTACACTTATATGCAACATTACCGAGCAATGAAAACACGTTTAGGTGGCACAAAGAGTTTCACCAGTCGTCTTTACAATCAACAATTTAAAGGGACTTTTCATAAAGTTCGTCATTTGTTCTCCTTAACTCCCAGCGTGAGTGGCGGTTCAGTTTTAAAATTTGACCAACCATTATATAACGAATGGAAGAAAGAAGAATCTTTTAAAGTCCAAACTTCTCTTTTGCATGAAGAATTTTTGAATGAAGAAAAAACAAGAGGGGACTCTTTTTCTCTTTCGAATCAAAGCAGTCCTCTTCAAAAAACAGAAAAAAAACAACCTTCTTATTTAGAAAAACTCAATCCTGAAAAAGAGAATTTTTCTTCAGCAGGTCAACAAGATTTAATTGAGCAATCTCTTAATGTAGTGAGAGAATACCTTGTTCGAGCAACACCAATTCGTCAAGAAATTCTTCGAAAATTAATTAGTGAGAAAAATTACGAAGAATTAACACTTTTCTTAAGGGTTGGTCAAAAACAACTTTCAAATTCTTCAAGAGTAGGCCAAAACTCTCTTTCAAACATAGAAAAAGAAAACTTCATAAGCAAAAACAAGAATGAGCTCATGGAATCCTTTTCTTTTGGTAAGAACCAGACTCTTTCTTTTTCACCAATTTCTTCTTTGAAAAAAAGTCAATTTAATACACTTTTTATTAAGCAGAGAAGAAAAGGGGCAAAAGATTATAGAAGAGCTTCTGAAAGGCTTTGGAAAAAATGGAAAAAGCGTTTTTCATGGGAACAAGAGAATCGTACTCTACCAAAAAGATTCGGAGAAAAGAGTTTCGCCTTATTAGAAAAGGAAGAAGAAAAGAAAAGTGATTCTAATTTTTTTCTTTTAACTGTCAAAAATTTATTAGGAAAAAACATGAAGGCTAAAACAGTTTTAGATAAAGATAAAATCGAAAAAGAGGTTTTACTTGCTAAAATTCAAAATTTAGAATCTAAAAAAAGCTTAAAGAATCTAGAAAAAAACCCTTCTTTAACTCTTTTTAGCAATCAGAAAGAGTCAACACTGCAACCCTTCCAAAAAAAAGAAACTAACTTCTTTTCTTCAAATGCAGAGCAAAGTCTAAAGAATCAAAGTATGAGCTCAATCCAAAAAGCATTGAAAGATGCTGTAAAATCTTATAAAAAAAGTAAAAATTCAAATTCTTCTGTTTTTTCAGGAATGAATGAGTCGGCATTCGACCAGAAGTCTAGTGATTCTTTTTCTTTGCAACCTAGTTTCTTAAAAGCTGAACTTCAAAAGAGATTTCTCATTTCTAAAAAAGAATTTTTAAAAGCTGAACAGCATGCTATCAAAACAAAAATTCGAACTCTTCTTGATAAAAACAGTTTAAAGCTTTTTTCTAGAAAAAAGCTCTTTTTTTTAACAACACCCTTCTTTTTCAAAAAAAGAAACAACGTTCTTTTTAATCGAAAATTTTTAGTCGAAAAAAGCGGGAATGCTCTAAACAGTTCTGATGGGCTCTTTTCGAAAATTCGAAAATTTGAAAAATTGCCACTTTTAACTGAAAAAAAATTAAACTCTTTTTCTTCTCTAATTCAAAAAGAAGATTGGCATTTGTCAAATCTTCTTACTAATAGAAAAAAGACTCTTTTAAGAAATAGAGCAAATTTTAGAAAAAACTTTTTAAATGTCCAGAATTTAGAACTCGTTTTGAAGAATAATCTTTTAGTACGAGCTTTACGCCATCAAGGCCGAGGAACCCCTGGTACAAGGCCTAGACTTTTATATACGAAAAAAAGAGAAGCGAAAAAAGGCACATCCATCTTTAATGATGGGTTCAAAATTTTTGATAATAAACTAGAATCTAAAACTGCGAATCTTGCTGACTTTAGTATTCCTGAGAAAAAAAGCGTTAAATCGTCTTTTTATCTGAAACCCTTTTTACGACTTGCCAATACTTACACAAGCACACCTCCTTTATTTACAAAAGCTGAAGAAATTGTGCACTCCTTCTCTCTTTCATTAAACAGAAATTTAGAAAGAAAAGAAAATCTTTTTTCCATTAAAAAACGTTTGAAATCAAATTTCACAACTCTTCCTGGCGTTTCTTTTTCTGAAAAAAGCGGAAACGGTAAAATGTTTCGAAATTTTCTTTCTCCTGCAGGAATTGTTTCTTTAAACCAACGATTAGATCGAGCTAAACAACGTCGAAAAAACAATCCTAATTCTATAACACTCGAAATTTCTGACCAAATGAAGCCCAAAACAGAAGAAAGAAAAAACATTTTTTCATTTTCTTCAAGTGCTCCTTACATTTTCTTTGACAAAAATCTTTCAAATGTAGAAATCCAATCAAATCAGTTTCTTTCTTCAGATGAATTAGCTGAAGAATTTTCACCATTGAACACGCAAACAACGTTTCCTTCTGTGAAAGAGTTGGTAGAACGAATTTCATTATTAGATGATTCTAAAACGAATGTTCCTGAATCTGAAAACAGTCGTATTGAGAACGATGAATCAGCAAAAGAAGTTTCAGCGCTCGTTAAAAAAGATGATTCAGATGATTCAATCAATAAGCTTTCTTCTTATTCAAAAACGATGGACGTTCGTGAATATCAAAAAAGAAGTTTAGATTCTTTAATAAGAACAGGCCAACAAGAACAACAATTCTTCAAAGAAGAAAACAAAAGTTTTGATGCAGTAAATAAGGTGCTTGAAATGGCTTACAAAAAAGGAAATTCAAATTTTAAAGAAGATAGTGAACGTGTTTCTTCAGCGAATGATTCTAATGAAATTGCTGAAAAAATATCATCACCAAACACTGAACTAGAAGAAGAAAATTTTTTAAAAGAAGAGGAGAAACGTTTTTTTTCCAGAAAAAATTCTAATGAATTTTTAGAAAGACTAGTCTACTTAAAGAAAGAAAAAGAGAAGAAAAGTTTTTATTCAGTTAATGATATAATTGAAATTGCTGAAAAAGAAGCACCTTTTTTCTCTAGATTAAAAAGAAAAGAAAAACGTTTTTTGACAAAAAGACGTGCTTTTGGAAAAAAGAGTGTTTTTTTAAATCAAAAAAACAAAGAAATTCGAAAAAGACAAAATCTTCTTTTTGCTTATGTTAAAAAAAATGATGTACCACCTTTTATACAATCTCTGGATTCTATGGTAGGAATGACAACATGGTTAAGAGAAAGAAAAAAAGGTTTGTTAACTATTCAGCAACAAAAAAAGAAAAACACTTTCAAAACTTTTGAAAGTCTAACTCCTTCAGAAAATTCTTCTTTTGATTTTAAAAACGAAAATTCATTTTTTTCTTCTTTCAATAATTCAAATCAAACACAACTAATAAATGTTGAAAAAAGAATCATAGAAGAGATTCTTCTTCCTACAAAAAGTTTACGTCAGCAAGCACATGCTAAACGTTTTAACTCAAAAAAACTTGTGAGACCTAAACGTTTATCAAGGCTTTCGAGTCTGGCAGATCATTTTATAAAAGGCCGATCGAAAAAAAAGAAAGCTTTTTATGAGTCTTTTGAAAAATTAAAGAATTTTAGAAATTTTGCATTTCGAGATGAAAAAAAGAAATTCCATGATGAAATTCTTCAAAAATGGCTTGGTAAAAAAAGACGTTTTGTTTTGACCGGAGGTCTTTTTTCAGAGGGTGCTCCTTTTTTAATTCCAAAAGAAGTGCCTTTTTCAAATTCTAAAACAAATGAAAATGATGTTCTTTCTCTTTCTTTAAAAGAAAGAGAAGAGAAAATGAAAAATGAAAATTTTTTACAAATAGGTGATCGTGAGTCAAAACCATTAGCAGCTCCTGTCTCTTTGAGAATACGTGAAAATATTTTTTCAAATAAAAAAGAATCAAAGAGTGAAACTTCTGTTTCTCTTTCTTTTCAAAATGAAAATACAAACTCTTTCTTCTTTTCAGGTGACCCTTTCTTAAACAAAGATTCAGAAAAAGGGCTTCTAATTAACAAGGTTTATTCGAATGTTTTTCTTCCTTCAGAAAATGAAAATTCTTTTTCTGACAAACTAGAGAATTCTAAAACAAAGAGCGATTCTTTTTTAGAAGGAAAAAATGGGTTATTAACAACAAATCCTATTCCTTTTTATGCTGGTTGGGATGAAAGTTTAAGAAAATTTGTAATTACCAATCGTTTACTATCTCGAAAAGAAGCAGGATATGCAGTTTCTCTTATTTCTCTTCGCAAAGAAGCACCTGCAGTTGAAACAACCCCTTTCAATTTTCAAAATTGGCCACTGCAAGGAAGAAATGCTGCAACCACTTTGTTTTCTCATTTACCTTTTATGACGCCACCTTTGTTAGATAAGAACAACTCAGAAATCCTAAAGTATGAATTATCAACAAGAATCATGGAAAAAGAAAAACCTTCCACAGCAATGAGAGATTCAAAAAATCAGACTTCAGAGCAAATAAGAAAAGAGGAACTAGTTTCGACTGAAAACAATAAAACTCTTTTATCTGAACGTGTTAAAAAAAGTCAGAAAAGAGGTTCTTCTTCAAATTCTAGAAAAGTCACAAACATGGTCTTACTTGACCAAATCAAAAAAAGACGTTCTGCATTGTTTTTACCACTTCGTTGGCGTTCTTCTAAAAAAACAACAGCAAGAGTTCTTGTTAAAGCCAAATCTGACTTAAGTGGAGTGAAACTTCATTCATCATCATTAAAGAAAAATCAGAGTTTGTTTACAGGTTCATTTAGTGATAGAAACAAGAGAAAAAGAGAAAATTTTGATAAAAAAATTCTTCCAAAACTCGATTTATTACGTAGTTTACGCAAAGGGAATCGAGCTCGTCAACGATTACCTCGTTTAAAAAATCTTAAAAAAAAAGCTTCGAATAGTGGGTGGAAATGGACTAAATTTTCAGCTCGTCGAATTAGGAAAAAAATGGTGTTTATAACACATGAAAAAAGGAAAAAGTCTCTTTTTGTTTCTAAATCAAAATTAGGGAAAAAATTGGGTTGGCAAAAATTAAGATGGTCTTTATCAGGTAAAAAACGCTCTGAATTTAAGAAAGCCAAAGGTGAGCGAAATATTCGAAGAAAAACAAAACGTGATATTCGACAAAAAATTTATTTACGTCAAAGAAAAAGACCTTTACGTCGTCGCAGTTTAGGCGTTCTGTTTACTGAAAAGAATCTTCATTTTAAAACAGAAGTAAAAAGAGAAGATTTCACGAATCTTTTTTCTTATGAAAAATCAAATTCTTTTGAAAAAACACCTGCTGCTGACTCTGGACGTATTTCAACAGCACCTATTCAAACAAGAAAAAGATGGTCAGTAAAAAGACATCCTCGAAAAATTTATCGCCATTTATTTAAACCTCTTTCTTTAAATGTACCTGTTCTTTATGAAGTTTTGCCTGGTCATAGCCGATTTTTACCTTCGATTAAAACAAGACCTGCTCCTGGAAGTTCAGTTTCGACTGTTCGCCGTGCAACAAAATGGACTACAAACGACAAAACAACGTCTTTAAGACGAGAAGCTTTAATGCATGGTTGGGCCATGCAACAATTGCTTCAAAATATGGTTCAAAAAAATGACTCTTTTTCTCTTCTCTCTGACGAACGTTTTTCTGAAAAAAAGAAAGGAGAACTGGTTTTACCTGATGGTTTCAATTCTGAAACTAGAATTGAAAATTTTCAAAGTCAAAGCCAAAGTCAAAGCGAAAGTCAAATAAATTCATTATTATTAAAGAAAAAAGAGTTTTTAGATAAAAAACTCTTGGTTTCAGACAAAACTTTTTCACGTCAAAGACAGTTGCATCGCCGTACCTACAATTTAAGAGAATTAAGTTATACGCTACCTTTGCGTTTATATGACCGTTGGTTCTTTTATTATTATATAGGAGGTCGTGAGGATCCCCTTCAAAATGTATTTAAAAATGTTTCAAAACAATTAGAAAAAAATATTTTTAGTTCTTTTTTAAAGAAACCTAATAAAGAAACTGAAGAAAAATTAGAAATTCAAAAGACTAAAGAAAAAGAGTCTACGTTTAGCTCTTCAAAAAAGAGCGGAGCTAGGTTCTTTATCAAAAAAAGGTCATTGCAAAATGCTAGACGTTTTTTAACTTTCAAACCTGAACAACGCGTTTCTTTTACAGCGTTTTTAAAAGCTCTAGAAAGAAAAGCTGCTGCAAGACTAGAGAAGAAAAAAGAAGTAAGACTCACTTCTCGTCAAATGGATGATTTAAAACAAAATGTGCCTCTTTCTTTAGAAAAAGAAATTTCATCTTCAAATCTTAATGAAAAAAGAATGGATGACCAAATTTCTCAAAATTCTTTTTCGGAAGAAAAAGAGAATATGTGGTGGTACAATTTTCATTTATTCAAAAAAACTTCTTCTTTGAAAGAAGATGAATTTGAAAAGAAAGACAAAAAAGCACGTTTTATGAAGGCTGGTGACAATTTACAAGACATGCTTTCTTTTGTTCAATATGACCATGCACCTTTTAATTCCGATTTTCGTAGCCCTAGAGCATTAAATCGACACTACCCATTAAATGGTGGGTTTGTTTGGCCGGGTGATTATTTACGTTTACAAACCATTTTTCTTCCTAAAGAAAGAAAAACTCGTCAAAATTCTTTTCAGAAAGAAAATTTTTCTGTAAGAAATAAAGAAATGAATCAAAACACCACAAATTCTTCTGTACCTTATAAAAGTTATACTGAGCAAATGCTTTTGAACACGGTTTCAAATTCAAAGAAATATTCACTTTTAGAAAGAAATGAAAATATTTCTTCTGCTCTAATTAAAGAAAAAAATTCTGATGAGTTCAGAAGTGAGAATTTCTTAAAAAAGAAAAAAAGAATTAGAAAAACTTTAAGTCAAAAATCATATGCATCATCTACTCAAAAGGGTAAAATCAGAGAAAAAGTCAATGCTTTAAGAGCAATATTGGAACCATTAAGATAGATTTCTTTTCTTTGAATGCATTTTTTGAAGTATAAAAGGTTTTTTTCTATAAAATTTTAAAAAGGTGTTTTTTCTTATTTTAATTTGAATTGAAGAAGGCTGCGGAAACGCAGCCTTCTAATGGGAAAGGTTTCTTTTCCCACCTCTCTACTTTCAAAACAACTTTCTCTGTAAAAAAAAAGAAGGCAGGGTCCGAAAAATTGAAGAGGGCCTTTTCTTCTTTTGGCGGGGCCATAGCCTGAACCCTATTCAGGTTCGGGTTGCACGCTTTTCTCTTCCAAAAAAAGAAGAAGGTGGGGCCTTTCAAATTTTTAGGCCTGAACCCCGTTCAGGTTCGGGTTGCACCCTCTTTAAAAAGCGGAGCTCGGGCAAAAGCTCTTTTTCTTTTTTCGGCGGAGCAAGGGTTTCTACCTGAGCTCCGCCTTTTTAATTAAGAGGGCCCGATAAATTCCTTTTTTAATTGAAGAGGCCCGAACTTTTTCTTTTTTGGGCGGAACTCGGGCCCCCGTAAAAAAAACGATTTTTATGGGCTCTTTTTGAATTCAAAGAAAAGGGCCAATGCCCTTATTCAAAAGCTCCGCCCAAAAAGATTAAGGGCCTCTGCCTTAAAAAAAAGAAAAGGGTGCAACCCTTTTTAAAAAAGCCCGTTCGGGCTTTTTTAAAAAGGGAGGACCCAAAAAAGAGAAGAGGCCTGAGCTACGGGAGGGTAAAAAACGAAATGGGGTTTCGGCTGCGCCCTTACTTTTTTTACACAAAAAGGTCCGAAAAAGAATAGAGACCTTAACGAACTTGAAAACGACTTTTTTTGGTTTGCTCGTTTTCAAGTTTGTTAACGAAGGGTTATGCCCTTTTTTAGAATCTAAACTCTGAAAATTTAGAAAAAATAGCCTGCTCTTTTATTTAAAAAAGATTCTTTTCTGATTAAGAGAATAGAGGGGCCCCCAGGTTTTCAAAAAAAGAGAGAACCTTTCACTTTTCCTTTTTAGAAGAAAAAGGGGCCCCTCTTTAAATTTTTAAAACAGCTTTCTTCCTCAAAAAGGGAAGAACCTCGTTAAAAACCCAAGCTCTTTTTTATTTTAAAGAAGGAAGGTGCAAGCCTTATTTAAAAACCGTTCCGGTTTTCCGGCCAAAAAATTTTTAAGCCCCGCCTTCTTCTTTTCTTTTACGGAGAAGGCCTTTTTAAATTTTAGGTGCCAGAACCCTGTTCCGGTTTTGACGCAAAAAATCTCTTCCCTTCTTTTTGTAAAGAAAAAGGCCAAAAAATGGAAAGAGATTTTTTTTATTTTGTCTCTTTTCCAGGCAAAACCAACTCTTCAAAAAAATTTTTTAAGAAGTCAAAGAAAAGAAGAAGTTTTCAAAAAAAGGGTTTCTAACTTTTTATAAATCAAAAAGCCCTGGACCTTGCCAAAAAAGAAATTTGTTTTCTAGTTTTTTGGGCCTCTTAAATTTAAGAGGCCCAAACTTTGCCCAAAAAAGAAAAAGGCCCGAACAATTTAAAAGGCCGAACTTCGTTTGGGTTTTATAAAAAAAAGCGAAGCCTTTACTCTCGCTCTTTTTTTATAAAAAAATATGTAAGCTTCCTCTATAAAAAATCTCTTTCTTCCACAAAAATGGAAGGGCTAAAATTCTTTTCTAGAGCTCTTTTTTGAGAAAAGGTCATAACACCTTAAAAACAAACTTTTTTTTAGATTCTTTCTTAAAATGTTTATTTGAAAAAAGCAGAGAGGTTTTCTCTAAAAACCCACTTCTTAAAAAAAATGGAAGGGCTCCAATTTGCTGCTAGAGACCTTTTTTTTAGAAAAAAGGTAGAAATCCTATCATAAGAAAAAAACCTCAGAAAGGGCTTAATTTGGCTTCTAGAGCCCTTTTTTAGAAAAAGATAGAATCTATTAAAAAAGGAAAAAGGGGGCCTTAAAAAAGTTTTTTTATTTAGAAAAAAAGCAGAGAAGGTTTTTAGATAAAAAACCCGCTTCTTAAAAAAAAATGGAAGGACTCAAATTCTTTTCTAGAGCACTTTTTTTGAGAAAAAGAGAGAATCTATCAAAAGAGAAAAACCGGAACCCTGTTCCGGCTACGCCCCCTTCTTTCACAAAAAATGGAAGGGCTAATTTTGGCTTCTAGAGTGAGTTTTTGAGAAAAGGTCAAAACCGGAACGGGGTTTTTTAAAAAGGCTGCGTACCTTCGAAAAAAGAAAAAGTCCCGAACGGGGTTTTTAAAAAAGGTTGCACCCCTTTTCTTGTTTTGGCGGGGCCATAGCCTGAACCCCGTTCAAATTCGGGTTGCACCCCTTTCTCCCTCTTCGAATAAAAAAAAGGAAAAAGGAACCTTAAAAACGTCCCCCCTTTCTTTTGTAAAAAAGAAATAATGGAGGACTTAAAAAAGTTTTTTTTATTTAGAAAAAAGCAGAGAACGTTTTGAGATAAAAACCCTCAGAAAGGGCTCAAATTTGCTTCTAGAGCCCTTTTTTTGAGAAAAGGTCATAATACTGCCGTTTTTTAAAAAACTCGCTCTAGAAGCAAAAAAAGGCCATTTCTGAGGGTTTTAGTTTCTCCCGCCTGTCTTGAAGAAAAAGAGAATTTCTCTTTTATTGTCAAACTCTCTAAAAACCCTCACGTAGCCCTTTTTTTAGGCAAGGGCCCATAATCTTTTTAGGCGGAGCTTTTGATTTTTTAATAAAGGCATTGGCCCCTTTTTTTCAAAAAATGGAAGGGCTTAATTTTGTTTCTAAAGCTCTTTTTTTGAGAAAAGGTCTAATCTTTTTTGCCAGGGCCTTTTAAAATTATTTAGCCGAAACCCCGTTCTGGTTTCTATCTGAGCCCCGTTTTCTCCTTTTTTTACAAAAAAAAAGCCCGAAAAATTTAAGAGGCCTGTAACCCAAACCCTAACTTCGTTCGGACAGTGGCCCTTTTATTGGCGGAGTGATGTTTTTTAAAAAGGGTTACACCCTTTTCTTTTAAAAAGAAAAAATTACTAGTTTTAAAATCTTTAAAAAAGAAAGGATTTTTTTTAAATTCAAAAAAAAGTTTATTTTACCCTTTTCTTTTTTATAAAAGGAAAAAGATAAAAATTTGAAAATCCTTAAAAAAAGATTTAGATTTCTTAAAAAAAATTCTTTTTTTAAGTCCCCCATTTTTTTTCCTTTTTTAAGAAGAAAAAAAAGAGAAAAAGGGACATTTTATTTTTTAAAAGAAAATAGCCTTTTTAAAAAAACTTTTTTCTAAAGTACGCAGCCTTTTTAAAAAACCCCGTTCCGGTTTTGACCTTTTCGGAAAAAAAACCTCTAGAAAAGAATTTTAGCTCTTCCATTTTTTGTGAAAAAAGGGGACCTTTAAAATTATGAGGCCCTTTTTTATTTTTGGGCGGAGCGAGGGCCTCTGCCCGAACCCGAGCGGAGCTCGGGCCTCTTAATTTTTATGGGCTCTTCTCTTATTAAAAGGAGGGCCTTTCAAATAATGAGGCCCTCTTTAAAAAGCGGTGCTCGGGTTTTTAGAGAGTTAAAGAATAAAAGACAAAATCGTTTTTTTATGGATTAGAAATATTCTATTTTATATAAAAAGAAAGCTTACGCTTTTGAAAAAGGGCCTTTGCCCTCTTTAAAAAGCAGAGCTCGGGTAGAGACCTTTTTCTTTTGTTCTTTTGCTGGGCTCTGCGTGAGTTCAAGTGTGTTTTTAGTTCTGAATAAGAAATGGCTAAAACCTTTTTATTAGAGCTTTTTAGCTTTGCTATTTTATAAATTGTTTTTTTTTAAGAAAACCCGGGGTTCGGGTTACACTCTTTTTTTTTGGCAGGGCCCTCAAAATTGAAGAGGCCTGAACCACGCCTTCTTTTTTTGACTTTTTTGACTTTTTTTACAAAAAAGGGAAAGGGCGCAGCCGGAACCCCGTTCCGGTTTGTACCTGAGCTCCGCCCTTCTTCTTTTTTGCAGAATAAGAGTTCGCGTTGCATATTTTTCTAAATGTAAAGGTTTTTTGACCTTTTCTCAAAAAAAGAGCTCTAAAAGTTTCCCTTTTTAAAAGAAAAAAGGAGGCCTTTTCTAAGGGTTTTTTAGATAAAAACCGTCTCTGCTTTTTTTCTAAATAAAAAAACTTTTTTAAGAAAGAATTTTTTTTAAAAGTTAAAAAAGAATTTTTTAATGGACTCTAACTTTTTCTTTTAAAAAGGCTATTTTTGCTTTTTGAAAAAAAATTCTTTTTGAAGTCCCCAAAGGAGACCTTTTAAAAAAAAAGTGTTCTAGAAGCCAAATTTAGCCCTTTCTGAGAGTTTTTTCTCTTATATTAGATTCTATCTTTGTAGAAAAAAAGGTCTCTAAAAGCCAAAATTAGCCCTTCCTGAGGTTTTTTTTTCTCTAATGATAGATTTTATCTTTTTCTCAAAAAAAGAGCTCTAGCAGCAAATTGTGGCCCTTTCTGAGGGTTTTTAGAGAAAACCGGAACAGGGTTCCGGCTGCGCTTTCTCTACACTTTTTCTAAAAAAAAGCTTTTTTCAAAAACTAGCTCTAGAAGCTAAATTTGGCCCTTTCTGAGAGTTTTTTATTTTATGATAGATTCTCTCTTTTTCTAAAAAAAGTGCTCTAGAAGCAATTTTGAGCCCTTTAAGAGGTTTTTGATGTAAGAAATTCTCTCGGCATTTTTTCTAAATAAAAAAAGAGAAAGGATTTTCATTTGTTTTTTAAATAGGATCTGGCCTTTTTTTGCTGGGCTTCGTTTATTTCTTCTTTTTTTTGAAAGAAAAAATTAGCTTTTTATAATAAAAAAGCAAACAAAAACCTTTTTTTAGCCCAAAGAATTTAAGAGGCCCTGGCCTTTTTTCTTTTACCCGAACCCCGCTCGCGTAAATGCTTTTTAAAAGAAAAAAGGTGAGGGCTTTTTCTAATTTAAAAAGAGCGCAATCCTATTTCAAAACCATCAACTTTGCCAAAAAGAAGAAAAAGCCTCTTCAATTTCTGGTGCCTTTTTCTCTGTAAAAAAGAAGAAGGCGGAGTTTTTCTTTTACGTAAAAACGGGAACAGGGTTCCGGCCAAAAAATCTAAAAAGCCCAACAAAATAAAAAACAATTTTTTCTTTAAAAAAAAGAAGAAGGCAGGGCGCGAAATTTTGAAGAGGCTCTTTTTTCTTTTTGGCGAGGCCATAGCCTGAACTCCGTTCAGGCTCGGGTTCGGATTGCACCCGAGTGGAGCTCGGGCAAAAGCCCTTTTCTTTTTGGCGGGGCCCTCAAAAAAAAGAGGCCTGAACGAAGTTCAGGTTTGGGTTTCACCCGAGCTCCGCTCGGGCAAAAGCCCTTTTCTCTTTTGGCGGAGTTCGGGTTGGGGTTGCACCCGAGCTCCGCTCGGGCAAAAGCCCTTTTCCCCTTTCTTTGTAAAAAAGGAAAAAAAAGAAAAAGGGCGGGCCTCTTCTTTTGTGTAGAAACCCTCTTTTTGATTTTGAAAGAAGGCTTTATTTTTCTTTTTTAGAAAAAAATGAGAAAAGGCGGAGCCCGGGTCTAAAAAAAAAGATTAAATAAAAAAGTTTTTTCAAAAATAGGTCTTTTATAAGGCTTTCCTTTTTTATAAAAAAATAGGTCCTTCTTTTCATTAAAACAGGTGTAAACCAAACCCTAATTCTTTTTGGGCAGAGCGAGGGCCTCTGCCCGAACTTCGTGGGGGTACAAACCGTTTCTCTTTTTTGGCCAAAAAAATCGTTCGCACCTCTTCACTTTTTCGGGCCCTGCCAAAAAAAGAAAGTTGTTTTCTAATTTTTTGGGCTTTTTTAGTTCTTTACAAAAATTAGGCCTAAGCTTTTTTTTATAAAAAGAAGAAAAGAGAAAAAATAGGGAGTTTTTTTTAAGAAAAAAAGGTCCTCTTTTTTTAGAAAGGCCCAGCACAAGAAAAAAGACTTTAAAAAAAGAAAAGGCTTCCCCCTTCTTCCTTTTTTATTTATTACAAAAAAAGGCCCTCAAAATTGAAAAGGCTTCCCCCTTCTTCCTTTTTTATTTATTACAAAAAAAGGGCCCTCAAAATTTAAGAGGCCCTTTATAAAAAGCTCCGCCCTTGTTTTTTATGACAGAATAAGGGCCAATGTTTTTATTACAAAGCTCCTCTGGGATTTCGTCCGAGCAAAGGTCAAAATTAGCCTTTTTGAATTAGAAAAAACAAAAAATAAAAACATTCTTTCATAAGAAAAGCAAAAAAGATAAAATAAGAAAGTTTTTCTCTAAAACAGTTAGTTTTTGTAAGACTTTCTTTTCTCTTTCAAAAAAAGTCCTTATTCTCTTCCAAAAAAAAAGAAGAAGTCGGGGACCGAAATCTTTAAAAGGCCTGAACCCCGTACAGGTTCGGGTTACACCTTTTTCTCTTTTTTGACGGGGTTTAAGTTATATTTTTTTCTTTTTTTTGAAAAAAAAGAAAAAGAATAAGACTTTTTTTAAAAACCCAAACCCGAGCTCTGCCTATAAAAGTTCGCCGGAACGGGGTTTGGGTTACACTCTTTTCTTTTTTTGCAGGGCCGAAATCTTTAAGAGGCCCGAACTCCCCCAAAAAAAAGGGTTATTACCCGAGCTCTGCTCGGGCGCAGCCGGAACCACGTTCCGATTTGGGTTACAGGCCCCATAAAATTTATGGTCTCTTCCCCTTTTTTTCTAAAAAAGTCAAAAAAGAAGAAGGGCGGAGCTCTTTTTTTACGTAAAAAACCCGGGGGGTTCGGACCCTGCTAAAAAAGAAAAGGGTCCTTTTTAGAATAAAAAGGGGGAATGTTGCTAATTCTTAATAAGAATTAGCTTTAACCTCTCTTCTTTAGAAAGGTACTTTTTTCTACTTAAACAGGCTAATATTTTGTTATTAATTAAAAATTGGTCCTAAATTCAAAAAACCATTTCTTATTTCTTTTTGACCCGGGCTGCCCCCCCTGCAAAAAAAAGACCCGAACGGGTTTTTTTGAAAAGGGCCTCTAGCCCATTATAAAAACCTTCGCCCAATAAAATGAAGGGCTCCTGTAAAAAAGAAAAGGGCTACGTGAGTGTTTTTATAAAAGGTTACACCCAACTAACTAGAAAACGATTTTTTTGGCCCAGAAAAGAAAAATGTTCGAGTTACACCCTTTTGTGCAAACAGTAAAAAGAAAGCCCTGAAAATAAAAAGGGCCTAGATATTTAAGAGGCCCGAACTCTGCCAAAAAAGAATAAAAGTTTTTGAGTTTCGAAAACGCTTGATTTCGAGGCCGCTTTTGAGCACGTTGGCAACGTTTTCCACCCATCTTTTTCAACAAACAAAAAGAGAGTTTTAAATAAACTAAAAATTTTATAAAATTTTCTTCTTATTTCAAAAGACAAGACCTTTTTTATTTTCCTTATTTCATAAAGAGCAAGAGCTTTTCTTCTCAGAAACCTTCTGTTTTCAAAAAGAGTGAACAACCCACCTGCAAAAAACATTAACAATAAAGATAAGAATGCTAACCAGGTAAAAAAGCATTTCTTCTTTTAAAAGGACAGAACAAACAAGAAAAACAAAAGTCTTTTTTGATTTCAAACATAATTTTGAGATTATCTTTAATTTCAAAAAGGGGCTCGACCAAAAAAATCAAGAGGAAGAGGAAGAAGAAGAGCAGGCTGTTTTTGTCGAAAATGTAAGAAACAATATTAAAAAGTTCTTCTTTGTATTTGACTTCAAACTTAGTACAAGGTCATTGAGTCCATTTAAAAAAAGGATTTAAGACGGATTCACCATAAAAAAGGAAAAAGTCAGAGTGTTTTTTTAGATGCTTTGGTATTTGTTTTTCCCCTTTATTTCGCTTAAAATACTAACTAGACTTTATTTAGTAAAAAAATGTTTTATTTTGTTTCAACATTTCTATTTAATTTCAAAAAAAATGTTTTTTAAATTCGGGCGCAGCCTTTCTTAATTCAAAAAAGAGGGTGCAACCCTTTTAAAAAACGCGAATCTCGCCAAAAAAAGAAAAGGGTGCAACCCAAACTTTTTTCTTTTCAGGGCCAAAAAAAGAAAAGGGCTTTTGCCCGAGCTCTGCTTTTTAAAGGGGGTGCAACCCTTTTTCAAAAACCCCGTTCGGGCCTTTTCATTTAGATAAAAAACAACCCTTCTTTTTGTATAGTTTTTCATGTTCTAAGTTTATTAACCTCATTAAAAGTTCATTTAAGAGTCCTAAAGCTTTTTTTTAATAAGAAAAAGGGAAAATTTTTAAAAAAGCATATTTCGTAATGTACAAAAACCTAATTCAATTTACTTTTTTCTCATCTAAAAAAAAAAGATTTTTTTTTTACTCCTTTTCATTCCTCTTTCATTAAAAAATTGAATTTTTACTTCAGCGGAGCCTTTCTTCTTTTCAAAAAAAAGAGCCCAGCAAACGGAAAGAAAAAAGATATTTTTTTTGAAGAAAGACTTTTTGAAAAAGAGTTTTTCTTTAGATAAAAGAAGAGGCTTTTGCGACTATTCCCCCTAGGTCTAAAAAGACAAGCTTGTAGGCCTTTTCGTTTCAAAAAAAAATTTTATAAATGAATTTCTAGGCAAACTCTTGTTTGCTAGCTCTTTAAGAAGAAAGAAGAAAGAAGGTGTTTGGTTTTATTTGAACAAAACATTTATAGATAAAAACAAAAAAGCTGGATGAATTCAAAAATTCATGTCCAGTTTGAGAAGGGGTACACTTTTTTTGACTCTGAAAATTTTCTAAAAAGAGACCTAAATGAGAGCTTAACCAATACTCTCCCTTAGAAAATTTAGCATTGATGTTTTTTTTCAAAAAAGGAAACCTTCTTCCTTATAACAAGCAAGTTCCTCTCTTTTATTTAAAAAATAAAAAAGAAAAAAACTCTTTAGTTTTCATAAAAAACTAGCTAAAAAGGTCTCTAAAATTAGTAAAATAGAAAGTCTTTCTTCAAATTAAGAGATTTCAAAAAAAAGAATCTACTTTCATCGTATGACTCCGCAACCAGGTGTTCCACCTGAAGAATGTGGTGCAGCTGTTGCTGCTGAGTCTTCAACTGGTACATGGACTACTGTATGGACTGACGGTTTAACTAGCTTAGACCGTTACAAAGGCCGTTGTTATGATATCGAACCGGTTCCTGGTGAAGATAACCAATATATTGCTTATGTTGCTTATCCAATTGACCTTTTCGAAGAAGGTTCAGTTACAAACTTATTCACATCAATTGTAGGGAACGTATTTGGTTTCAAAGCTTTACGTGCTCTAAGACTGGAAGATTTACGTATTTCACCAGCTTACGCTAAGACTTTCCAAGGTCCTCCTCACGGGATTCAAGTTGAGCGTGACAAGCTGAACAAGTATGGTCGTGGCCTTTTAGGTTGTACAATCAAACCAAAACTTGGTTTATCAGCTAAAAACTACGGTCGCGCTGTTTACGAATGTTTACGTGGTGGTCTTGACTTTACTAAAGATGATGAAAACGTAAACTCTCAACCATTCATGCGTTGGAGAGACCGTTTCCTTTTCGTTGCTGAAGCTATTTACAAAGCTCAAGCTGAAACAGGTGAAATTTTGCCTTTTTTTGAAATTCTCGTATTTTTTAACAATAAAATTTCAAAAAATTCATTGGATTAATTGCAAGAACCGCTTTGAAGATTTTAGAAATGTTTCAATTTAGAGAGATTTTTTGAAAGTTTTGAATATTAATTTCTTTAAAAAAATTGGAACTAAAAACGTTTCATTTGGGGCAGCAACTTGTTGACTGCTTCAGTGTAGCCTCTCATCTTAATCAATTTGCAAACTTGCAGCGAAAATGACTCTAAAATAGAAAAAAACTAACTTCAAATAGAAACAAAAAAGAAGTTTTTTTACTCAAGTCCCGCCCCAAAAGAGAAAATACCCTTTTTGAAAGAAGAAAAGGGTGCAACCCTTTTTAAAAAACCCCACCCAAAAAAGCAGAAAGTCCTTTTTGTGTTTGTTGGGATGCAACCCGAACCTGAACGGGTTTAGGCTATGGCCCCGACAAAAAAGAGAAGGGCCTTTTAGATTTTTTGGCCGGAACCTTGTTCCCATTTCTACAAAAAAGAAGAGCTCCGCCCAAAAAATCTAAATTGAAGAGGTGTAGCTCAAAAAAGTTTTTTAAAAAGAAAAGTTTTTCTGATTTTGACTTTGTTTTTTTGTCAAAACAAAAGCTGACTTTTTTTATTTTAGAATTGAACTCTGGACCTTTTAAAATTAAGAGGTTCAAAATAAAGTAATATTTTTAGTCATTACGTTCAACGACTAGAACACTTAAGCATCGTTTTTTTTTATGAAAAGTGCGAGCTATTAAGTTTCCAAGAAAATCCGATATGGTTTAATTTCAAAATTAAAACATAAAGACATAGTCTGATCTTTAATGAAAATTAAAGAAATCAAAGGTCAAAAACTTTGATTCAAACATTGATGGAAATCAAAGGTCACTACTTAAACGCTACTGCTGGTACATGTAGCGAAATGCTAAAAAGAGCAGAATGTGCTAAAGAACTAGGGATGCCGATCATCATGCATGACTACATCACCGCTGGTTTCACTGCAAACACAACTCTAGCTCAATACTGTCGTGACCACGGTCTACTTCTTCACATTCACCGTGCAATGCACGCTGTAATTGACCGTCAAAGAAACCATGGTATGCACTTCCGTGTTTTAGCTAAAGCTCTACGTATGTCAGGGGGTGACCACTTACACTCAGGTACTGTAGTAGGTAAACTAGAAGGTGAACGTGAAGTAACTCTAGGTTTCGTTGATCTAATGCGTGATGATTACGTAGAAAAAGACCGTTCACGTGGTGTTTATTTCACTCAAGACTGGTGTTCTCTTCCAGGTGTAATGCCAGTTGCATCAGGTGGTATTCACGTATGGCACATGCCAGCTTTAGTTGAAATTTTCGGTGATGACGCTTGTCTTCAATTCGGTGGTGGTACACTTGGTCGTGTGACTCGTTTAGTTTAAATTCTTTTTTTGATGATTTTGAGAAAAACCCTGCTTTTCTTAAAAAAAGAAAAAAGGAAAAAATTCAAAAAAGAAGGGACAACTAGAACTTTAATAAAAAAAAGAATTTAAATTCAATAAGAAATTAAAGTTTAACTTTTTATTCATGTAGGTGAAAGTCCTACCATCCTAACGCGGGATTGAAAGCACGTAAAAAACCATAGTAATTTGGTTTTCCCCAGAGCTTTGATTTACAACCATTGTTCTGAAGCGGGAACGAAAGCGGTTAAAGATTAGAATAGCTGAAAAAATCCTCCGCAAGCAAAGATTTCAGACTCGACCCTGGACTTAATAAGAAAAAAATGTTTAGAAAAGTTTTTGAATTTCAAAAACTTTCTCTTTACTTCTTTTTTAAAAAGGAAAAGGACCTCGTGGAGCAGAAAAAGCAAAATGTCGTAAAAATCATCGTACATACCAAAAACAGGTAACAAGCTTTGTTTCTTAAAAAAAGAAAAAACTGTTGTGTTTTTTAAGAAAGAAAAAAACAGGGTAAGAGACTAGCTTACTTGGCCAATAAAGCTAGCGCGTTCTTTTCTGCCCCGGTGATTTGACATGCTCTAAAGAATCTAAAAATGAATAAAAGGAACGAAGTAACCTCTAAAATGTTTCCTAAATTTAGAATTGAGTTCAAATTAGGGTAGGTAGTAAGCCAAAGAAGTTTTAGAGGAGGGATGATCTAAAAAGCAAAAGCCTAATCTTAGATTTTTCTTTTTTTAAAGAAAAGGGGTAATTCCCAGGATAAGCTAACGTAGATCACGATTTTTTAAAAGTCTGAAAAATGGCGTTTTTTAAAGACTTAAAGAATCGAGTAGCCGTATGATGCGAAAGCATCAAGTACGGTTTCGAAGGAGAGGCTCTATTTGGTAACAAAAAGTCGACTCTAACACCCATGGGGGAACGCACCAGGTGCTGCAGCAAACCGTGTAGCTCTAGAGGCTTGTACACAAGCTCGTAACGAAGGTCGTGACCTTGCTCGTGAAGGTGGTGATGTTATTCGTGCTGCTTGCAAATGGTCTCCTGAATTAGCCGCTGCATGTGAAGTTTGGAAAGAAATCAAATTCGAATTTGATACAATTGACAAACTTTAATTTTTAGATTTTTTGGAAAAAGAGGATTTCAGTTTCTGAAATTCTTTTTTTAAAGTTTAGGGGGGCTTAAGTTTTTCAAGAAAAATTTTTGGCTTTTGTTGTGAAAACCACAAGAAAAAAGCTAAAAATCCATTCTTCATGATTCTGAAGCCCCTCACTCTTTTTTGTTTTTGAATTTTGAAAACATCCCTATTTCTTTTATTTCAGATAAAATTAGAAAAATTGTCTGCCCTACTTTTCTAATAAAGAAAGTTTTTCTAAAAAAGTTCTTCTTTTTAAAGCATAAATAAAGATAAAAAAGACTAAATAAAAAAAGACTTTAGAAACATGCCTCTTGTGCTCAGGAACAATTTTTTCATTCTTTTTTTTAAAAAAGAGAACTGGGTACTTCGTCAACCTCTTCTGCACCTCTTTAAATTCAAAGGTCCAGAGCAAAAGCCCTCTTTAAATTTAAAAAAAAAGTGTTTGGGTTGCACCTTCTTTCAAAAACAGGGCCTGAACCCCGTTCAGGTTGCACCCGAGCAGAGCTCGGGCAAAAGCCCTTTTCTTTTTTGGCGAAGCCATAGCCTGAATTCCGTTCAAGTTCGGGTAGCACCCGAACTCCGCTTTTTAAAGAGGGCAAAAGCCCGAACGGGGTTCGGGTTGCACCCTTTTCTTATTTTCAAAAGGAATTTAAGAGGCTGGAGCTCCGTCCTTCTTCTTTTTTTTACAGAAAAAGGTTCGGGTTATACTCCTTTTTTTTCTCTTTTGAAAAAAGTTTAACTAAAAAGTAAAATAAAATACGTAGCAACGTCAATACATGCTAAAATCTAGAATTTTTAGTTATGTTTACTAGTTCGAATTTAAAAATTTCTCCAAATAAAAAAAGAAATTTTGTGAAAAAAAAATTTCTGTATGGCAAAAAAAAGTATGATTCAACGTGACTTAAAACGTCAAAAATGTATTATTAAATACGAAAAACGAAGAATGGCATTAAAAAAACAAATTAAAGAAGCTTCAGTGATGAAAAACAGGCTTTTTTTGAGTCGAAAATTACAAACTTTTCCACGAAATAGTTCAAAAGTTCGTCTTCGCAATCGCTGTTTAATTACTGGACGCCCAACTGGTTATTATAGAGATTTTGGGCTGTCACGCCACGTTTTGCGCGAGATGGCTCATGAAGGGTTATTACCTGGTGTAGTGAAATCTAGTTGGTAATGAAATAGACAAAAAAATTTTATGACTAAATAACTCTTTTTTTTAAACAAAAGAAAAAAGAAAATTTTCTTTTTTCTTTTGAATTAAAAATGAAAGGGTTACACCTTTCCCCAACAAACGAGAAAAAGAGGAAACCAAAAAAAGAAAAGGGTGTAACTTGAACCCCATTCGGGCTTTTTTAGAAAAACCTTCTTTTTTACCTTTTTGAGTTTGCAGGGCTTTTTAAAAAGTTAGGGTGTAACCCTAACCCGAGCTCCGCTTTTTAAAGAGGGCCTCTTAATTTTTATGGGCCCTTATTCTTTTTTTTTAGGCAGGTGTGCAACCCGAACCCCCGTTCGGGCCCTTTTTAAACAGCGGAGCTCGGGCCCCCGTAAAAAAAACGATTTTTATGGGCTCTTTTCTTCTTAAAAGGAGGGTAGAAACCCTTTTTCTGTAAAAAAAGAAGAAGGGTGAAGCTCGAGTAGAAACTCTTTTTCTGTAAAAAACAAAAAGGGTGGTGCTCTTCTTTGGCGTATAAACTCTTTTTTCTTTTTTTACAGTGTTTGGGTTCAAAGCCTTTTCTCTTTTTAGGGCCCTTTTCCTTAAAAAAAGAAGGGTGGAGCGAGGGCCTCTGCCCGAACTTCGTGAGGGTACAAACCGGAACGAGGTTCCGGCTGCGCCCTTTTCCGTTTTGGGCGGAGCGAGGGCCCCTGCCCTTTTTAAAAAACACGAGCGGAGCTTTTTAAAAAGGCCTCTGAATTTTTATGGGCTTTTTTCTTATTAAAAGGAGGGTACAAACCTTTTTTCTTTTTTTGCAGGGTTAGGTTAAAGAACTCTTCACTTTTTTGGGCGGAGTTTTTCTCTTGCGTAGAAACTGAAACAGGGTTCCGGCTGCGCCCTTTCTTCTTTTAAAAAGGCGGAGCTCAGGTAATAACCCTATTTTCTTTTTTTTAAGAAAAAGTTTTTTCTAAGGTACGCAGCCGGAACCCCGTTCCGGTTTTGACCTTTTCGAAAAAAAGAGCTCTAGAAGCAAATTTAAGCCCTTTCAAAGGGTTTTGAGATAAAAACCCGAACCTTAAAAATTTTTTGGTTCGGGCAGGGGCCCTTTATGCTTTTTTCAAAAAGTTTTTTTTGAAAATTGTTCTCTTTTCTTTTAAAAAGCCTATTTTTGCTCTTTCGAAAAAAAATCTTTTTTTTTGAAGTCCCCCCTTTTTTAATAAGAAGAGGAAGAAAAGGAAGACTTTTTCTTTTTTTTATAGTTTCTATTTTTCTCAAAAAGGGCTCTAGAAGCCAAATTTAGCCCTTCCTGAAGGTTTTTTTCTCTTATGATAGGATTTTAATCTTTTTCTCAAAAAACTTGCTCTAGAAGCGAATTTTAGCCCTTTTTGAGGGTTTTTATCTAAACAACACGAACGAAGTTCGGGCAGGGGCCCTCTATGCTTTTTTCTAAAGAAAAAACTTTTTTAAGAAAGAATCTTTTTTTTAAAAGAAAAAAGAAAACATGTTCGTTTTTAAGGTCCCTGCTGGGACTTTTTATTTGTTGAAAGTATTCAGACTTTTTTGAAGAAAACTCACTCTTGAAGAGAATGTTAGCCCTTCCATTTTTTTTAAAGAAGGGTGTTTTTAGAGAGAAAGCTTATATTTTCTTTTTTTATAAAAAAAGCTAGAAAAGAGAGAAGCCTGTAACCCAATATCTTTCTCTGTAAATAAAGAAGAAGGCCGCCACGTTTTTTAGTTTTTTGGGGAAGGTCCTTTTCAATTTTTTGGGCTTTTTTCTTTTTTGGGCGGAACAAGGGCCTTTGCCCGCAATTTTTTTGAATTAAAGAAGAGGGCCTCTACCTAAAAAAAAAGAAGAGGGCCTCTACCTAAAAAAAAGAAAAGGGCGCAGCCTTTTTTAAAAACCCCGTTCCGGTTTTGACCCTCCATTTCAAAAAGAGCTCGGGCCTCTTAAATATTTCGGGCCCTCCTTTTAAAAAAGAGCTCGGGCCTCTTAAATATTTCGGGCCCTCCTTTTAATAAGAAAAGAGCCCATAAAAAGAAGAGGCCCCAGCTCCGCTTTTTAAAAAGGGCCCCTGCGCGAGCTACGTGAGGGTTTTTGAAAAAGAGCTGAGGCCCTCGCTCCGCCCAAAAAGAAAAAAGGCCGAGCTCGGATAAAAACTCGAACGGGGTTCCGGCCAAAAAATTCAAAGGCCCGAAAGGTTTTCTTTTTGGAGGGGGTGAAGCTCGATAGTAAAGTCAAAGTTTTGAGTCATTAAAATAAAAAAAGGGAACAGTTCGCATCTTATGTTATAAAAAAGAGTACGGTTAGTTTTTTTAGAACCATGAATTAGAGTCAATCAAAAGGGTTTCCTTATAATATTGAATAAAGAGTGCAACCCGAAACCTTTTCCGTTTTTTGTAAAAAACGGAAAAAAGAAGAAGGTTTGCTGATTTTCTAGTTTGTTGCGGAAAAGCCTCTTAAATTCCTTTTTTTGAACAGGGCCCTGCCACAAAATGAAAGGGCTTTTAGGTCTGTACCCAGCAAAAGTAGAAAAACCAGGCTCCGTCTTTTTTTAAGAAAGAAAGGCTAAAGCCAGAAAAAAGGGTCAGTCCAGGGGAAAAATAGTAATAATAGCTGTGTCTTTCTTTCTTTTAAAAGAAAAACCGTAAAAAAAAAAGAAAAAGAAAAAGAAAAAAACTACGCTTTAAAAATTGTTTTTTTAAATTAAAGTCAGAATTCCCTTTTTCTTTTTTTATAAAAAAAGAAAACTAGAATACCTTTAGCTTGTCTAAATCTTTTCTTATATGAAAAACGCGGCTTTTTTCTTTTTTAGAGGAGGACCTTTTTAGGGTTCATGCTGAGGGTTTTCTTTTCTTTCTTTAGTATCAGTAAGAGGAAAGAAAAAAAATTTTCAGAAGACAACAAGCAATTGTTTGACTTTCAAAATTTCATATTTTTTTTAAGCTTTCGCTGATAGCTAGCTAGTTATCATGTAAAATTTGAACAAATGTTCTGAGATAGGCTTATAATAGATTCAAAAAAGAACCTGCCAATAAGCAAACCTTTTATATTAAGGGTTTATTGTTCTTTTTTTATCTAGATCAGAGAAGAAGATTTTTTAGATTTATAAAAAAGAGTGTTTTTTAGAAAAAATTTCTTTTTTATAAAGAGAGAAGCGAGAATAATGAAATTGTACATTACCTTCGAGTGTCTTTTTCTTAGAAAAAGACACTCTTTCTTTTATTCTCTTCTATTTCTTTTTTTTATAAGTTCTATACTTCATTCTTTTATACCCTTTTCAAATTTTTTTTCTTTCAAAAAAGAAAAAAGTTTCCTTTTTCTTAAAGGATAAGGAGAGCCTATCTATTTTTTTTTCAAATATGGGTCAAAAAATTCATCCGTTTGGTTTCCGTGTAGGGATTACTCAAAAACATTATGCACGTTGGTTTGCTAGTCCTGATAATTACCCTCAATATGTATTGGAAGATTTTTTAATTCGAAAATCTCTTTATAAGTTGTTGCCTCCTGAGAATCTTCCTAAAAAAATGGAAGATTCAGAAAACATGAGAGTTGTTCATATTAAAATCGAACGTTTTTTACGTAATACAATTAAAATAAAAATTTATGCTGTAAATCCTGGCGCGTTTGCTTCGACTAAGAAAAAAACAAAAAAATTTCTAAAAAATCGTTTCCCTTCTGAGAATAGAAATGCTCAAACTAAAAACCGCCCTGGTCAAAAAAAAAATTTTAAACAAAACAAACCACGTGCTTTTGGGAAAAAGAAGCAAAAAAGAGAAAATCCAAAAGTATTGGATTTCTTATTGAAATTCAAATATTCAGTTCAAAAACGTGTGAAAAAATTCACTCTTTTAAAACTGAAAAATCTTCTTTATAGATTTCACACACTAGACCAATTAAGTAACATCAAAACATTTGCAAAATTACAACCTACCAAAAGTGCAGCTGAAATTTTGAGAGAAATTGGCCTTTTATCGAAAAAAATGGGCCTTTTAGATAGTTACCTAAATAAAAGACTTTCTTCTGGAAAAAGCCGAAATTTAGAGAAAACAATTGTTTTTGTTAATCTCAATTTATATAAGGCGCGTATTACTTCTAAAATTTATAAATTACAAACTGAATTACTCAAACACTTTCCTAAGCTAGCTAATGCTGTTCTTAAAAATGTGTTAACACCTAAAATTAGAACAAAAACAGCCACGATTGTGACTGAACTTCAAAAGCATGCTGACCAGCTTCTTCTTGATTCAACAAAAAATCAAAGCGGAAAAGGTCAAAAAAAAGAAAGCTCTTTTTCATTTTTATATGAGAAGGACAAGTCAAATGCATTATTTGACCCAAAATTACCGAGTAGTATTAGATTGCGTCAAAATTTACAACAAATGTTAAATAAAAATTACTCTGAAAATTTTGCATCTTTCCAATCAGGTCGTCGCAGTTTGAATTCTTATTTTGGTAAATTTGGTCAGAAACGTGTGAATCCTGTGGCAGGGTCTAAAGGCCAAGGAGTCCCAAAAGACTTGTTAGAGAAAGTGAGTCAAAACTTTGCTGAAAATGCTCTAAATTTTCATAGCGTTGACACAGCACTAATTGAGAAAAAACTTTCTTCAAGAAAAGCAAAAACTGCTTTTTTAAACGAAAATTCTTCTATTAAAGACGAAAACAACGTTAAAAAGAAGAAATACGAATCTTTAGTTAGTCGAGCTATTCAAAAACGAATGAAAAAGAATTTGGTCTTAATGTCTCTTCGTAATCGATTTGACAAAGTTGCGAATTTCAAAAAAGTTTATGATACTGAAAATTTCACAACTCTTTGTGAAAAAATAGCTAAAATTCAAACTTTCCCTAAAATTACTTCGATTGAATTTGTTTCTGTGAAAAATCCTACTTTATATGCTGTTTGTTTAGCTAATTTTATTGTCGAAAAACTTCAAAAACGTTTTTCATTTAGAGGTTCAATGAAAAAAGCAAAAGAAGATGCTATGAAAACACCAGGAATCAAAGGAATTAAAATTCAAATTGCTGGTCGTTTAAATGGTGCTGAAATTGCACGTACAGAATGGATGCGTGCTGGAAGAGTTCCTTTACAAACTTTAAAAGCAAAAATAGATTATAGCTATAAAACAGCTAGCACTATTTATGGTATTTTAGGTGTGAAAGTTTGGCTTTTTAAAGATAACAATACTAAAAAATAAGAAAACCGGAACAGGGTTTTTTAAAAAGGCTGCGCTCTTTTCTTAAAAAGGCAGGATTTTTTCAACAAATTAGCTAGAAGGTCTTAACAAAAAATTTTTTAAATAAAGAAAAAAAGAAATTTTATCTAAAAAAGCTAAAAACCGGAACCCTGTTCCGGCCCAAAAAATTAGAAAGGCCCGAACGGGGTTTTTGAAAAAGGGTTGCACCCTTTTCTTTTTTTGGCAGGGTTCGGGCCTTAAAAAGTTTTTGACCGGAACCCCGTTCCGGTTTCTACCCTCTTTTTAATAAGAAAAAAGCTCATAAAAATCCTTTTTTTTACGGGGGTTTTTTAAAGAGCTCCGCCCAAAAAAAAAATGTTCGGTCAAAAGCCCTCGCTCCGCCCTTCTTCTTTTTTTACAGAGAAAGGTTCAGGTCACACCCAGGGGTTTCGGTTGCACCTCTTTTTCATTTTTTTTAGAAGAGTTTGAAAAGAAAAATGAAATCCCTTTCTTCTTTCAATTTTGTCCTTTTATTCCCTTTTTTACAAAGAAGTTCTTTTTTTTTAATAAGAAGAGGGGGAGCTCACATTCTTTCTAATTAAGAATTAGAAGAGGAGGGCTCTCAAAATAGAAGAAGCTCTTTATAAAAAGCTCCGCCCTTCTTTTTGCAGAATAAGGGTTTATACCCTCACCCTATAATTTTTTTTGGTTCGGGCCCTTTATAAAAAGCTCCGCCCAAAAGAGAGAAAGGGCCAATGCTGTTATTAAAAAGCTCCGACCAAAAAAAAAGGCCAATGCCCTTATTAAAAAGCTCCGCCCAAAAAGAAGAAAGGTTCTCTTTTATTAAAAAAATTCAAAAGGTGCTATTGAAAACAAAAAATGTCCTCTTTTCTTCCCTAGAAAAGAGGACATTTTGAATTAAAAAAGAATTTAAAATTTATAAAAATGATTAAGTCTTTATTAAGACAAAAAAAAGGGGGGGGGTGCAAATCTTTTTCAAAAACCGGAATGGAGTTCAGGCCAAAAAATTTCAAAGGCCCGAACGGGGTTTTTTCAAAGGGTTGCACTCTGCCAAAAAAAGAAAGGGGCTTTTCTCATTTGAAAAGAAAAAAGCCCAACAAAAGAAAAGGGCCCCCGTTAAAGAAAACTAGTTTTACTCAAGTATTTTTTCTTTTGTTGGGGGTGTAACACCAACCCTGCAAAAAAAAGAAAACAGTGTAACCCGAACTTTAACTTCTTCTTTTTTACGAAAAAAGACGTTTTTTCTTTTGTTGGGCCTTAAAAAAAAAAGCTTTAGCTAAGGAAGCTTAAACCAAGGTTTCAAATTAAACATTTTGTGAGAAAAACCAAAATGCTCGGAAATGGCCTTTTTTTGCTTATAGGGCTCTTTTTTTTTTTTATAATAGGGATTTCACCTTTTCAAAAAAAAGAGCTCTAGAAGCCAAATTTAGCCCTTTATGAAGGTTTTTATCAAGGTTTTTATCAAGGTTTTTATCAAGGAAGCTTACTCCTTTTTTTAAGAGCTTTTGTAAAAGACCTTTTGATAAGAAAAGAATACTTCTTTTATGGATTCAAAACCTATTCAAAGAAAAAGGAAGCTTACGCTTTTGAAAAAAGTCCTCTTTAAATTTCAAAAGCAGAGTTTGGGTTGCACCCTCTTCTACTTTTCTTTTTTCTAAAATAAAGGGTGCAACCCAAACTCTGCTTTTCTTTTTTCTAAAATAAAGGGTGCAACCCTTTTTCAAAAACCCCCGCCTTCTTCTTTTTTTTTATGAGAAGGGTCAAACCCTTTTTCAAAAACCGGAACGGGGTTCCGGCCAAAAAATTTTTAAGGCCCTGCCTTCTTCTTTTTTTAAAAAGAAAGTCGTTTTTTCTTTTGTTGGGGCTTTTTTTCATTTGTTGGAAAGAGGTCAGTTTTTCTTTTAGATGAAGTGGCGAAGAGGGAATTACCCTTTCCTCTATGAAGTTTTCTTTAAAGACTTCTCTAAAAAAGGCAAAAGGGCCTCTCTTTCTTATCTGAAGGGGACACTTTTCTTTTTTTTACTAGCTTAAAAAGACTTTTTTCTTTTCTTATTTATAAAAAGGTAGGGAATAACAACAAAGTGGCTCTTGTTTTCTTTCATAAAAAATTAATGAAAGAAAAAAAAGCACTGTAATAAGAAATCGTTTTTTAGAAGAGTTTTGAAAAAACGCCAGCTTTTTTCAAACCCAGCCTTCACTTTTATTCAATAAAAAAGAGTCTTTGAACAAAGCAAAGAGTCTCTTTGCTTTGCTTTTCTTTTCTTTTAAAAAGCAAAAACAAAAAAAAATCAAAAACCAAACTTTAAAAAGCTTTTTCTCTTTTAATTTTTAGAAAAGTTTTTCTTTTAATTCAAACAAAAAGAAAAATAAGAAAATCTATAAAAGAAAAAGAAAAGTTCTTTAAATCGTTTAAAATAGCAAAAAACACTTCTTAAGAAGTAAAAAAGTTCTTAGTTTTTCTAAATTTCTTTAATTTTTAAATAGAAGAGTAAAGGAAAAAGTCTTTTTCTTTTCTCAAAGCGTTGTTTTTCTAATTTAATAAAAGAAAAAAGAAAAAAAGTCTTTTTCTTTTTTCAAAGGTTATTCTTTTATAAGGTCGCCCTTTTCTTCTTTCAAAAATGGGGACTTTTTCTTCATAAAAAACTAAAACAAAACTTAGATAAAAATTCTATTAAAGAAAAAGATAAGTTTTTGAAATTGCTTCAAACGTTCCCTTTTATTGACTCATTACCTTTTTTTAGATTAGAATTCTCTTTAGTTTGAATCATGTAGTTAATCAGTTTTGCAAAGGCCAAAGAAAAAGTCCCCATTTTTGAAAGAAGAAAAGGGCGACCTCCTGTTTCTTAAAAAAAAGACATTTGCCTTTTTTTGTATTCTCTTTTTTCTTGTTCGAAATGAAAGGAATGAAAGTTTCTAAATAAAAAAATTTCTAAATTCGTTCCCTAATTAGATTTTTTGTTAGAAAAAACATCCTTATCTTCTAAATTCTTTTTGAAAAAAACATTATTTTCTCTTTTTTCACTTGTGGGGAGCCTTTTCAAATTCAAAAAAAGAAAAAAGTCCCCCTTTTTCTTCCGTAAAAAAAGGGCCTTTTAGCGTCTCATATTTAGAGCTTTTTTAATATTAAAAAAGCACAATAAGTTTTTTTATTAATAAAAAAACTTTGCTCTAGATTGGCTTTTTTTCTCATTTTTTATGAAGAATGAGAGAAGGCTTTGTACGAGTCCTAAGCAGAGAGGTAGAAAATTTAGTCTATTTCTTCTCTGTTCTTAAAAAAAAGAAGAAGAGTGCAACCCTTTTTAAAGTCCTCACGGGGTTGCACTCCTGCCTAAAAAAAGGGCTACGTGAGGGTTTTTGAAAAAGGGCCTCATCAATTTTTCTTTAAAAAGCCCTCGCTCCGCTTTTGAAAAAGGGCCTCTGCCCTTTTTTCTTTTTTGGCGAAGTTCGGGCAGGGGCCCTCCTTCTTTTATTTAAAAAGTAAAGTATTGAGGGCAGAGGCCCTCTCTTTTTTCTTTTCTGGGCCAAGAAAGAAAAAGCCTTTTAAATTCCTTTTTAAAAGAAGAAGGGCCCTGTCTTCTTTTTTTTTGAAAGAAAAAGACACCCCTGTTTCAAAAAAGAAAAGGAGGTGTAACCCTTTTACAAAAACCGGAACGGGGTTCTGGCCAAAAAATTTTTAAGGCCCTTTCTCTTTTTTGGACGGGGTTTTTTCAAAGGGTTGCACCCCGCCATCTTCTTTTTTTTGCGGGGTTCAGGTTGCACCCCCTCTTTCTTTTTTTTGGGGATAGAGAAAAAATCGATTTTTTAAAAGAAGAACTTTAGTTTAGAGATTTTGAATAAGAATCTGAGACCTTTGTTTTCTTAGAAAAATTTTTTATGAAATTAGCTTACTGGATGTACGCTGGACCAGCCCATATTGGCACACTCAGAGTCTTAAGTTCTTTTAAAAATGTACATGCTATTATGCATGCACCTTTAGGAGACGATTATTTTAATGTGATGCGTTCAATGCTAGAGCGTGAAAGAGATTTTACTCCTGTAACTGCTAGTATTGTAGATCGACATGTATTAGCTCGTGGTTCACAAGAAAAAGTTGTTGAGAATATTACTAGAAAAGATAAAGAAGAATGCCCTGATCTTATCGTACTAACACCCACTTGCACTTCTAGTATTTTACAAGAAGATTTACAAAATTTTGTAAACCGTGCAGCGTTTGAATCAAGTTCAGATGTTCTTTTAGCTGATGTAAATCACTATCGAGTTAATGAACTCCAAGCTGCTGATCGTACTCTTGAACAAATAGTGCGTTTTTATTTAGAAAAAAACAAAAAAGAAATGAAAAAAACAAATTCTTCTGATTCAAATGAAATTTCTAAAACAACAAAACCTTCAGCCAATATTCTTGGAATGTTTACACTAGGATTTCATAACCAACATGACTGTCGTGAACTAAAACGTCTTTTAAATGATTTAGGCATTGAAGTTAACGAAGTGATTCCAGAAGGGGGTTCTGTAAAAAATTTAAAAAATCTTCCCAAAGCTTGGTTTAATTTAGTTCCTTATAGAGAAGTTGGTTTAATGACTGCTCTTTATTTAGAAAAAGAATTTGGAATGCCTTATATTGACATTACACCGATGGGTTTGATTGAAACAGCAGCTTGTATTCGCCAAATTTCAAGTGTATTAAAGAAAGTTTCTTCTTCATTAGATTCTGAAAAATCCCTTTTTTCTGAAAAGAGTTTTTGTTTTGAAAATTATATCGATCAGCAAACACGTTTTGTTTCAGGAGCAGCTTGGTTTTCCCGTTCGATTGATTGTCAAAACTTGACTGGAAAAAAAGCAGTTGTTTTTGCTGATGCAACGCATGCTGCATGTATGACTAAAATTCTAGTTCGAGAAATGGGGATTCGTGTTGTTTGTGCCGGAACTTATTGTAAACAAGATGCTGATTGGTTTCGTGAACAAGTTTGGGGCTTTTGTGACGAAGTTTTGATTACTGATGACCACACACAAGTTGGTGACATGATTGCTCGCTTAGAACCAGCAGCCCTGTTCGGAACTCAAATGGAGCGTCATGTAGGTAAAAGATTAGACATTCCTTGTGGCGTGATTTCAGCACCCGTTCATATTCAAAATTTTCCACTGGGCTACCGCCCTTTTTTAGGTTATGAAGGGACGAATCAGATTGCTGATTTAGTTTATAACTCTTTCACACTCGGGATGGAAGATCACATGCTAGAAATCTTTTCAGGGCATGATACAAAAGAAGTGATAACAAAATCTTTATCAACTGAAGCCGGGTTCACCTGGAGTTCAGATGGGTTAGCTGAATTAAACCGTATTCCTGGTTTTGTTCGTGGTAAAGTGAAACGTAATACTGAAAAATTTGCTCGTGAAAATGGTATTTTTGAAATTAATGTGGAAGTAATGTATGCTGCAAAAGAGGCAGCTGGTGCTTAAATTCAAAGGAGTCCCCCTTTTTAAAAGAAGAAGAAGAAGAAAAGGGGACCTCAACAAAAGTCCACTTTTTTGAAAGAAGAAAAGGGACCTCCTAAAAAAGGAAAGAAGGAAAAAACTTTTTGTGCTAATCTTTTTGTTTTGCTGGGCAGAGCCCAAGCCTTTCTTTTTCTTAAAAAAAGAAAAAAGGTGGGGCCTCTTAAATTTTTTGGGCTCCGTTACATATACAAAAACATTAACAAGTTTTCTTTTACTTTCTTCTTTTTTTAGATAAAAAGGCGGGTCGTTCTTTATGAGAGAACATGAAAAACTTTTTTTCATATTTGCTTTTTATTTTGATAAATGTTTTTATCAAAATAAAAAAAAGAAAAAAAGTTTTTTCTTTGAACAAAGTTAAGAGCCTTTAAATTTTTTTAGGCTAAACTTTCTAAAACATGTAAAAAACAAGAAATTTTAAAAATCTCAACAAGGTTTGGGTTACACTTTTTTGAATTTTAAGAAGGAGCACTTTACGCCTTTTTAAGAAAAAAAAGAAAAAAGGGGGGGGGGTAATCTGGTGTTTTCTAACTTTTAAGAGATTCTTTCTAAACTTAAAGAAATGCAACCCGAACCCAAACCCGAACTCCGACTAAAAAAGGGTGCAACCCTTTTTTAAAAACCCCGCTTTCTTCTTTTTTACGGAGAAGGGCCTCTTAAAATTTAAGAGCTCTTTCTTTTTGGCAGGGCCGGAAAAAAGTTAAGAGGCCCGAACGCTTTTGTTTTTTGGCCAAAAGAGAGAAAGGGCCCATAAAAATCCTTTTTTTTTTAGGGGGTTCTTTTCCCTTTCCCCTTTCTTTGTAAAAAAAGTCAAAAAAGAAGAAGGCCCAGAAAAGAAAAGCGTTCCGGCTGCACCCATTTCTTTCAAAAAGAAAGAGGGAGGGCTAATTTTTTCTTTTTTTAAAAGAGAGAAGAACTTCTTAAAAAAAAGGAGTAAAATTTAGCCTTTTAAGAGCGCCAATGCTCTTATTAAAAAGCTCCGCCCAAAAAGATTAAGGGCCCCTGCCTAAAAAAGAAGAAAAGGGCTACGTAAGGGTTTTTAGCTAAAAACCTCAGTCCTAAGGTTTTTTGATCTTTTCTCAAAAAAGTGCTTTAGAAGCCAAATTTAGCCTTTCCTGAGGGTTTTTTTCTCTAATGATAGAGATTCCTCCTATTTTTCTCAAAAAACTCGCTCTAGAAGCAAATTACGGCCCTTTCTGAGGATTTTTATCAAAACAACCGGAACAGGGTTCCGGCTGGGCCCTCTCTGCTTTTTTCTAAATAAAATAAAATTTTTTAAGAAAAAAATTTTTTTTGAAGTCGACGTTTTTCCTTTTTAAAAAAAATCTTTTTTTCAAAGTCCGCGAACGGGGTTCAAGTTGCACCCCTTTTTCTTTTTTCCTTTTTTAATAAGAAAAGGCAAAAAAAGGAAATTTTGAAAAGAAAAAAGTTCTTTTTTAAGAAATTCTCTGTTTGTCTAAAAAAGGGCTAAGGGCTTTAGAAGCCAAATTAAGCGCTTCCTGAGAGTTTTTTATCTAATGATAGGATTTCTATCTTATTCTAAAAAAATCGCTCTAGAAGCGAATTTTAGCCCTTCCATTTTTTTTTAAGAAGTGGGTTTTTAGATAAAACTTCCTCTGCGCTTTTTTCTAAATAAAAAGCTTTTTCTTGAAAAACTCGCTCCGCCCAAAAAAGAAAAAGAAAGAGGCCATTGCCCTTTTTATAAAGCGGAACCAGGCCCTCTGCCCTTTTTCAAAAACCCTCACGTAGCCCGAACGGGGTTCGGGTAACACCCTTTTCTTTTTTGGGCGGAGCTTCAGCCTCTGACTTTTTATGGGCTCTTTTCTTATTAAAAGGAGGGCCCGAAATATTTAAGAGGCCCTTTTTAAAAAACCCTCACGTAGCTTGGGCAGGGGCCCTTTTTAAAAAGCGGAGCTCGGGCCTCTTAATTTTATGGGCTCTTTTTTTTTTAAAAGGAGGGTCAAAACCGGAACGGGGTTTTTAAAAAGGGCCTCTGACTTTTTATGGGCTCTTTTCTTATTAAAAGGAGGGTTCGCGCAGGGGCCCTCGTTCTGCCAAAAAAGAGAAAGTCGTTTTCTAGTTTGTTGGGTTTCTACGTAAAAGAAAAGCTCCGCCCAAATAAAAGAAAGGCCAAGGACCGGGCTTTTTTTCTTAAGAGCTAAAAACATTCCCTTTAAAGAAAGTGTAATAGGGGAAAATGTCTTCTTTTTTGAAGAAGAAAGAATTTCTTTAAATGTTATTGATTCTATAATTTTTCTTTTTTATAATAAAGAAAATGAAAAAGTGTTTTCACAATAGCTGTATAATACCTTATTTCCTCTTTTTTGTTTTCTTTTTATAAAAAAAGATAGCTTCAATCCAATTTTCTTTTTTATTAAAAAAACTCTTTTTTCTCATTTCATGAAAATATGCGGAAAAAAGGTTTGAATTTCTTTTGACTAGTAGATTATAAAAACCAATAAATAGCTTTAGGTTTTCAAAGAAAGGCCCTTCTCCGTAAATAAAGAAGAAGGCGAGGTTTTTGAAAAATGGTTGCACCTTTCCCCTTTCTTTGTAAAAAAAGGAAAAAACAAGGAGGTTTCCTCATTTTTTAGTTTGTTGGGGAAGGGCTTTTTAGAAAGAAAAAGTCAAAGTTCTAGTTTTTAGAATAGAACATGTAAACTCTTCTTTAGAAATTTTAGTTTTTTTCTAATTCAACAAAAACTTTCTTATGAAAAGAATGACAGCATTCTAGTTTTTTTCGAAATCTAATTAGATTTTATTTAATTGGTTCTTTAAAAAGAATTGCTTTTTAATGTTATAAAGGCCTTTAGGCTTTTCAATACCTCCTGAATTTTTTAGAAAGCTGAACAGGGGGCTATAAAAAAAGAATTTCAAATGGTCTTTTTTCCGAATTGGACAGGAGAGAATTTTTTATCAAATTTCTCTTTTGTTTTTTTATTTAGTACGATGCTTTTTTATTGGGTTCAAACCTTCTTTTTTTCAACTCCAAAATGGAATGTGATTGGTTTCATCTTAATGGCCTTTTCAAATTTGAGCTTATTAACATTACTCCTTTTGCGATGGAAAGAATCAGGCCATTTTCCACTTAGCAATTTATACGAATCACTTCTGTTTTTATCATGGAGTCTTACAACAATTCATCTTTTTTTAACTTCTATCTCTTTTAAAAAAACACCTTTTGTTTTTTTCAATTTAGAAAAGAAAGAAGTTTCCTCAGTTTTTCCGTTAGGCGCCCTTCTTTCTCCTTGTGCTTTATTCACCAATGCTTTTGCAAATTTTAGCCTACCTGATGAAATGAGAAATTCTTCAGCCTTAGTACCTGCTTTGCAATCAAATTGGTTAGTTATGCACGTTACTATTATGATTTTAAGTTATGCAGCTTTAATTGTTGGGTGTCTTTTATCAATTTCTTTTCTAGTTTTAACTAGCAGCCCTTTTGTTTTTTTGGCAAAAGAAAAAAACAGCAGCGATTTTTCCTCTGAAGAAGATCTTTCATTTTCAAATATGAGAGCTTCCCAAAAAGAAAAAGAGTCCTTTGTCAATAAAAGCCACAACCCTCCTCTTTTAATGCACCCACCTGTTTTAATGGAATTAGAAAATGAATCTCTGCTTTCATCCGGTTTAGATCTAAATTCTACGTCTGTAGAATTTAGAAGTTCTCTTCAGTTTGAAAAGATGAACACACAAAAAGCTCTAGAGAATTCTTCTTCTTTTTCAAAATCATCGATTGCCCAAATGCTTGACAATTTAAGTTATCGCATTTTAGGAATAGGGTTTCCTTTATTAACAATCGGAATTCTATCTGGGGCTGTTTGGGCAAATGAAGCTTGGGGGTCTTACTGGAGTTGGGACCCAAAAGAAACATGGGCATTTTTAACTTGGCTGGTTTTTGCTGTGTACCTTCATACACGTTTGACAAAAGGTTGGCAAGGTCGAAAACCAGCCATAATTGCTTCGATAGGATTTGTGGTTGTTTGGATTTGCTTTTTAGGTGTGAATTTAATTGGTAAAGGGCTGCATAGTTATGGTTGGATTCAAAACACATAAGCTAAAAGAGAGTCGAACATTAGAAAAGAAACGCTTGTTAGATCTGATAAACAGCACAAAAGGCTCTTTTCAAAAAAGCCTTTGTCTGAAACTCTTCTGAAATCAAAGAGTCAAACCCTTTCAAAACAAAAAAACGTTTTTTTTTCTTCTAATAGGAGCTCATAACAATCCTTTTTTTGAAGGGCGCCCTTATTTAAAAGCTCCGCTCAAAAAAATTAAGGGTTAGGGCAGGGGCCCTCACTTCGCAAAAAGAGAAAAGAGTGCAACCCCAAACTGAACTCCGTTTTTTAAAAAGGCCTCTTAACTCTTTCGGGCCCCACCTTCTTCTTTTTTTTTTGGAAGAGAAAAAGGGCTTTTGCCTGAGCTCTGCTCAGGTGCGACCCGAACCCTGTTCGGGCTTTTGCCTGAACATTTTTCTTTTTTGGGCAGAGCTTTTGAATAAGGGCCCCGGTAAAAAAAAGGATTTTTATGGGCTCTTTTCTTATTAAAAGGAGGGCCCAAAATATTGAAGAGGCCCTTTTTAAAAAGCCCTCACGTAGCTCGGGCAGGGGCCCTCGCGGAGCTCGGGCAATGGCTCTTTTTTTTTAAAGGAAGGTAGAAACCGGAACGGGGTTTTTTAAAAAGGCTGCGCCCTTTCTCTTTTTTAACTTAAAAAAGAGAAAAATTTAGCTCTTCCATTTTTTGTAGAAGAAGGGGGCGCAGCCGGAACCCTGTTCCGGTTTTTTTTATCATATGATTAGATTCTTTCTTTTTTTCAAAAAAGAGCTCTAGCAGCAAATTTAAGCTCTTCCATTTTTCGTGAAAGAAGGGAAGGGAGCGCAGCCGGAACCCTGTTCCGGTTTTTTCTCTTATGATAGATTTTCTATTTTTCTCAAAAAAAAATCACTCTAGAAAAGAATTTAAGTTCTTCCATTTTTTGTGGAAGAAGCGGGCGCAGTCGGAACCCTGTTTCGGTTTTTGCCCGAGCCCCCTCAATTAAAATTCAAAAGGGCTAGGGACCCTTTCCTTTTTGCGGAAAAAAGAGAGACTTCATAAAAGCACTCCCTTCTTTCTACAACCCCCTGTACTTTTTGTTTCTTAGAAACAAAAATATTCTAAAAAAAATTTTTGAATTAGATAGAGAGTTCTTTTATAGGCAGAGAGCCCGAAACTGGTCCCTCTGGTTTTAAAAACCAACTCTTCTTAAACAATTCTTTCACTGTGGACCAGGGCTTTTGAAAAAGCCCAGCAAAAGAAAGAAGTTTGGCCCTGAGTAAAAGTTTTCTTTCTTTGAATTAAAAAGAATAAGTGAGGTTTTTTTCAAAACCTGGACCCAGCAACATAACAAAAGCCAAAGCCTTGTCTTCTTTTTCAGTAAAAAAGAAGAAAAAAGGTTTGGCCCCAAAAGAATGTTGAGCTCAGCAAAAAAAAACGTCTTTCTTTTGAATTAAGAGAGGAAGAACACAATGCTTTTTTTAAAAGAGAATTCAAAAGGTGTGGCACCACTCATTTCTAATTAGAAAAATGAATTTTATAAAATTTATAAAATTTGAGCTTTTTTTTCATTTCTAATTTTCTTTTACTGGGCTTTTTAAAAAGCCTGCATTTAGACCTTAAAAAAACAGATATTGAATAAGCTTTTTATAATTAGAAAAAACTGTAATGCTTAAAAAAGAAGAAGAATTTCTTTTTTCATAGATTAAAAAAGAAAAAAGCTTTTTTCTTTTTTAGGCGGAGCCTTTTAGATTTTTTGGGCCGAAACCCTGTTCTGGTTTCTACCCTCCTTTTAATAAGAAAAGAGCCATTGCCCTCTTTAAAAAGCGGAGCTCGGGTTTTTTAAAAAGGGCCTCTTAAATATTTTGGGCCCTCCTTTTATTAAGAAAAGAGTCCATAAAAATCCTTTTTTTTGAAGGGGTTTGAGCTCCGTTCAAACTCGGGTTACACCACCTTCTTCTTTTAAAAAGGAAATGAAGAGGCCCTTATTAAAAAGCTCCGCCCAAAAAACAAAAAAATTCGGGTTACACTTCTTGTTTAAGTTTTTAAAAAAAACTTTGTATTTAAAAACAATAAGACACACAACCCTCTTTAAATTCAAAACAACTTTTTTCTGGACTTTTTTATTACTAAACTTTCTTTTTTAAAAGAAAAAGCTCTGGACGGATTTTTAACAGGTCTTTTCTCATTTGCTGGGACAAAAAAAAGCCCAGGTTCAAAAATCTTTTCAAAACAATCGAAAAGATTAATAAAGAAAACCATTGACTTAACAAAAAAACAAAAAAATTTAGATTAATGAAAAAACAAAATTTAAACAAAACAACTGTTGGAGTACAAAATAAAGAGCTACCAACAACTAAGAAAAAAGCTCAACAGTCTTCTTTAAAATCAAATACTCTTCGTCGTACAAAATTGATTAAAGAAATGCGAACTATTTTAGTTCAAAAAGGAATGCTTTTTGATAACACTAAAAACAGAATTGATACGTATAAAGAAATGCTTAAAAGAAACGTACATTATGGTGATAAAATTGTTACATGTAACCCTGAGATGAAAAAAATCACTCGTGGAAAAAATAGAGGAAACTATTTTATTAGTTTGTTTCAAACACGTCGTTATCTTATTCGCGCTCTTTGGTTATTAACAAAATACGCATACCAGAAACGACCAATGTTATTTGTTGGTACAAGTCGTCCTTCTTCTCGTCCAGTTGCCACAACTGCTTTAAACACAAAATCTTTTTTTGTGAATGTACGTTGGCTAGGTGGAATGTTAACTAACTGGAAAACAATGCGAAAATTAATTAAAAAATTGAAAAAATTCACAAAATTAAGACAAAAAAAAGCTTTTTTAAATTCACCTAAAAAAGAAATTGCTGCTCGTAAAAAAGAAATACAACGTTTGGAAAAATACTTAAAAGGCTTGAAAATGCTTCGAACTTTCCCTCAAGTTGTTATTATGGCAAGTCAAAAAAAAGAAAAGAGTGCAGCTTTAGAATGTCAAAAAATGGGGATTTTCAATATTACTATTGCTGATACTGATTGTAATCCGAAGTTAGCTGATTTTATTGTTCCAGCAAATGATGATTCTTCAACATCAATTAAGTTTCTTCTTTTTTATTTTGCAAAAGCAATCTTAGTAGGAAAACTTTTATCTAAAATGAAAAAGAAATTTAAAAAAAGAATTTTTAATAAAGGTTCTAAAGCTAAAGTGACTTCATCGCGTTCTTTAAAAAAAAATTAAGCAATCGCAGGTCCCGCGATTTATGAATGAAGGCAGAGAACAAGCGCTTTTTCAAATTTCAAAAACAGGACCTTAAAAATTGAAGAGGGCCTTCTGCGTCAAAAAGAAGAAGGCCCTGAAAAAAACTTTGGTTTTTTTAAAAAGGGTTACACCCCCTTTCCTTTCTTAACTTTTGAAAGAAAAGAATCATAAGGTGGAACCTTCAGCAAAAAAAGGTCTCTACCCCCCTTTTGAAATTTCAAAAGCCCCGCCCGTTCGTCTTTTTTTTGCAGAAAAAAGCTAGAGGTGCAATCCGAACTTTTTCTTTAAAAAAGAAGAAGGCGGAGCTCAGACCTTATAATTTCTGAGGCTTTTAATCTTTTTGGGCGGAGCTTTTTATAAAGGGCTTTTTAAAGAAATATTGAAGAGCCCCTCACTTTATAATTTTTTGGTTCAGGCCTCTGCCTAAAAAAAAGAAAAGGGTGCAACCCTTTGAAAAAACCCCGTCCAAAAAAGAAAAAGGGCTTTTGCCCGAGCTCTGCTTTTTGAAGAGGGTGCAACCCTTTGAAAAAACCCTGTTCGGGCTTTTGCCCGAGCTCCGCTTTTTAAAGAGGGTGCAACCCGAACCTGAACGCCGTTCAGGCCTCTTAATTTTTGAGGGCCCCGTCCAAAAAAGAAAAAGGGCTTTTTAAAAAGCGAGGGCTCGAACTATTGAAGAGGCCCGAACATTTTTCTTTTCCAAAAAAAGAAGAAGGCGGAGCTTGGGTCCCCGTAAAAAAAGGATTTTTATGGGCTTTTTTCTTATTAAAAGGAGGCTACAAATCGGAACAGGGTTTTGTAAAAAGGCTGCGCCCTTTCTCTTTTTTGGCAAAAAAAATCGTTGGTGCCTCTTCAATTTAGAGGGCCTGGCCTTCTTCTTTTTTTTTACAGAGAAAGTCTTTTTTTTGTTTGTTGGGTCCCCCTTCTTTTTAAAAAAGAGGAACGTCCCCTTAGCAAAAAGAGAAAAAGCCCCTACAAACTCAAAAAGGACGAACGGGGTTTTTGAAAAAGGGTTGTACCCAATAAATTAGAAAAAAACTTTCTCTTAAAAAAAAAGAAGGCGGTGTTCGGGTTACACCCTTTCTTTTTCTTTTCTGGGTCCCTTTTCTGTTCTAAGAAATAGGAAACCAGGGGGAAATTGTTTTTTAGATGAGTGTCACTTATCACACTCTTGTTTTTTACATAACATTTCTTTTTTAAAAGATAAATAGCTAGGTTTTTGAACGAGGTTCGACTAAACAGAAAAACCAGATTGAGTTTTAGAACAAAAATTAGAAAATTCAAAAGCCACAAATTCTAAAAGAAAAAAGAGAAAAAGAAATAAGACTTTAAAAAGAAAAAGAGTTTAACAGTCTTTGAAATAGGTAGGTGACTCTAAGGTGAGAAATATAAATAAAAAAGAAAATTTAAATAAAAAATTTCTAAAATGAATAAAATAAAGAATTCTATTAGCCAGAAGAAACAAGTTTTCACAACTGAAATGCTGTTTGATCTTATTAAATACCCTATTTTAAATTTCAAATCATATAAATTGTTAAGTGAACAAAAACAATACACTTTTGATGTAGATTTGCGTTTAACTAAGCCACAAATTCAAAGCTTATTTTTACAAGCTTTTGGTGTGAATGTTATTGAAGTTAATACTCTCATTCCACCACGTAAAAAAAGAAAATATACAGCTATTGCTGGTTATAAAAATCGTTTTAAACGAGTTTTTCTGACTCTTAAAGAAGATCAATCGATTCCTTATGTTGATTTGTTAATGAATTCATTTTTAGAACAAATGTTACAAAAAATGGCAAGTCAAAATGCGGCAGCTTCTACTGATGAGCCTTTAAGCCAAGAATCTTCTCAAAATGGGGCAGCTTCTACTGATGAGCCTTCAAGCTAAGAATCTCCTCCAAAACAACCTTCTTAAAAAAGACCTTGATCTGGACCCGTGTTTTTTCAAAAACCGGAACTTTATAATTTTTTTGGTTCCGGCTGCGCCCAGCAAAAGAGAAAAAGCCTTCTCTTGCGCAAAGGCCTAGGAAAAAAAACCTTGCTCTCTTTTTCAAAAAAAGAAATTAGAAAAGCTCTGCCTTTTTCATTTAGAAAAAGAAAGTTTCTTTTTTTTAGGTCCTTTTTAAAGAGAGAAGGTCTGGAGTTCGGGCCTCCTCAATTTTTTGGGCCTTTTTCTTTTTTTGGGCGCAGCTTTTTCAAAGGGCTTTTTTAAAGAAAAATACCTTTTTTTCTTGAAGAGGCCCGAAAATTTTTCTTTTTTCGGTGGAGAGAGGGCCTCTTCAATTATATGGGCTCCTTTTCAAAGAAAAAGGAGGGCCCGAAATATTTAAGAGGCCCGAACTCGAGCGGAGCTCGGGCCTCTTAATTTTATGGGCTCTTTTCTTATTAAAAGGAGGGTAATAACCGGAACGGGGTTTTTATAAAAGGCTGCGCCCTTTTTCTTTTTGGGCGGAGCGAATGCCCCGGCAAAAAAAAGAAAAGGGTGCAACCCGAACCTGTACGGGGTTCAGGCAAAAAAATTTGAAAGGCCCTTCTCCGTAAAAAAAGAAGGCGGGGTGCAACCCGAACCTCGCCAAAGTAAGAAAAGGGCTTTTGCCCGAGCTCTGCTCGGGTGTAACCTGAACCCGGTTCGGGCCTTTTTCTTTTTTGAATAGATAATGACCTTTTTTCAAAATCAAAAAAGGTTATTAGAAGCCAAATTTAGCTCTTCCTGAGGGTTTTTTTATTGAATGATAAATTCTATCTTTTTATAAAAAAAATCGCTCTAGAAACAAAATTTAGCCCTTTTTGAGGGTTTTTAGATAAAACCTCCTCTCTGCTTTTTTCTAAATAAAAAAAGATTTAAAAAAAAACTCTTTTTTTAAGGTATTAGACCTTTTTAAAAGAAACTCACTCTAGAAAAGAATTTTTTAGCCCGAACATTTTTTTTAAGAAGCGGGTGCAACCCTTTGAAAAAACCCCGTTCGGGCCTTTAAAATTATCAGGCCCTCTTTAAAAAGCGGAGCGAGGGCCCCTGCCCGAACTCTTTTTTTTTTTAAAGGAGGGTTTATATCTAAAAACCGGAACCCTGTTCCGGCTGCGCCCTGTATGCTTTTTTTCTAAATAAAAAAACTTTTTTAAGTCTCCCTTTTTCTCGCTTTTTTATTAAAAAAGCGAGAAAAAGGGACATTTTTAAAAGAAAAAATTTTTTTTGAAGCCCCCTTTTTTATTGTATAATAGGAAGAAGGAGAAAAGAGGTGCAACGCGAAACTGAACGGAGTTCAGGCCTTTTCATTTTTTCGGGCCCTTTATCTTTTTGGGCGGAGCTTTTTAATAAGGGCCCCCGTAAAAAAAAGGATTTTTATGCGCTCTTTTCTTCTTCAAAGGAGGGTAGAAACCGGAACGGGGTTCCGGCCAAAAAATTTTGAAGGTCCGAACGGGGTTCGGATTGCACCCCGCCAAAAAATAGAAAAGGACATTTTTTTCATAAAACTCACTCTAGAAGCAAAATTTAGCCCTTCCATTTTTTTTGAAAGAAAGTGGTGCAACCTTTTTTTTTAAAAACCACGCCTTCTTCTTTTTTATACGCAGAAGGGCCTTTTTATATTTTTTGGCCGAAACCCTGTTCCGGTTTTGAGAGAAAAAGCTTATCTAGTCTTTTTTTTATAAAAAAGAGCTAGAAAAGGGCGAAGACTGTAACCCAACACCTTTTTTGTAAAAAAGAAGAAGGCTTCCTCGTTTTCTAGTATGTTGAGGAAAAGCCTCTTCCATTTTTCGGTCCCTGCCTTCTTTTTTTAAAGAAAGTCGTTTTCTAGTTTGTTGGGACGAACCCTGTCAAAAAGAAAGGGCCCTCAAATTTGAAAAAGACCCTTTCTGCACAAATTTTTCTTTTTTGGCGGGGCTTTTTAAAGAAAAATTGAAAAGGCCTGAACCCCTTTCAGGTTCGGGTTGCACCCTCTTTAAAAAGCGGAGCTCGGGCAAAAGCCCTTTTCTAATTTTGGCGGGGCCTTTCTCTTTTTTTGGCCAGAACCCCGTTCAGGTTCGGGTTGCACCCTTTCCCCCTTTCTTTGTAAAAAAAGGAAAAAAGAAGAAGGGCGGAGCTTTTTTAAAGTTAGAAAAGGGCTTTTGCCCGAGCTCTGCTCGGGTGCAACCCTTTGAAAAAACCCGGCCTTCTTCTTTTTTTAGGGAGAAGGGCATTTTCTCTTTTTTGGCTGGAACCTTGTTCCGATTTTTACGCGAAAAAAGAGCTCAGCAAATATAAATGACGAGGGTCAGGGAAAGACCTGACATTTTCTAGTTTTTTCGGCCAGTCCAGAATTTAGATTCTTTCTATTTAGAAGAAAAAAAGGAAGTTTTAGAATTCTTTTTTTCTTAAAAAAGATAAATAAAAAATATCGAAAACTTTTTTGACAAGTCTAGAATCTAGCCCTATAAAGCTTTTTGAATGTAAAAGAAAAACTCTTTATAGTCCTATGAGGGGGGCCTTTTTGAAGAAAAAGGCCCCCTAAACCTTTGTATTAATAATTGTTGTCTAAATGATTGAATCCTTATGAAAAAGGGAGAAAATGACCGACCTTTTTCTTTTTAGCGTAAAAAGGTTGGTTTTTTACCTTTCTCTCTAGCCCTTCTTATTTGCGGAGCTCTTTTTTTGCGTAAAGACCCTTTTTCTCTTCCCAAAAAAAGAAAGAGGGGTTTCCCCAAAGAAAAAAAAAAAGACATTTCTTTTTGAAAAAGAAGAACTCTTTTTTGTTTTTTGTTTTTTCTTTTTTATTAAAAAAGCCCTGTTTCAAAAACAGGGTTCTCAATTTTGAAAAGGGCCGTGCACCGCCTTCTTCTTTTTTTACAGAAAAAGACCCGAAATATTTAAGAGGCCTTTTTAAAGAGCTCCGCCCACAAAAGAAAAAGGTTCGGGTTACACCTCTTCTATTAGAGAAAAGTTAGAACTCTTTTTTAATCAAAAAAAAATTTCGAATGAAAAGTACAAGTTCCTTTTTTTCTTTTAGGAAGTCTAAAGTAGATTTTTTAAAAGAAAAAGCTTTGTGAATGGAAAAACCTTTTCAAAGAAAAAATGTTTTCCTTTAAAAAAAGAGCATAGAGAAACGGGCGAAACCCTTTTTAAAAACCCTTACATAGTCCTTTTCTTTTTTTGCAGGCATGCAACTCTTTTTAAAAAACCGGAACGGGGTTCAGGCCTTTTAAATATTGTGGGCCCCGCCAAAAAGAAAAAGGTGCAACCTGAACCCCGTTCGGGCCCTTTTTATTTGAAGTAAAAACAGCTTTTTATAAAGGGCTAGGGGCCCTTTTTTCTTTTTTGGCCCAGAAAAAAGTTCGGGCCTCTTCAATTTTTTGGGCCTGAGCGGAGCTCAGGTAGAAACCGGAACGGGGTTCCGACTGCGCCCTCTCCCTATTCAAAAGGCGAAGCTCAGGTAAAAACCGGGACGGGGTTCCGGCTGCGCCTTCTCTAAATACAAAAGGCGAAGCACAGGTAGAAACCTTCCTTTTTTCTTTAAAAAGGTGCCCATAAGAATCCTTTTTTTTGAAGGGGGCTTGAGCTTCACCTAAAAAAGAAAGGGTGAGGGCCTCTTAAAGAATTCGGGCCCGAACTTTTTTCTGGGCCAAAAAAGAAAAAGGTCAGCTGCCTGAACTTCAATCGGATTTTAAAGACAATTTCAAAAATTATTGTCAGGAATATTTGTGATTAAAATTCTAAAAAAAAGAAATTTTTATTCATTTTTCTTTTATGGCGCACAGGGCACTTTCTGAAATTTAGAAGAAAAAAGAGAAAAAAGTGTTTTTTAAAAGTTTAATTTAAATACATGATTTCTATAAGTCGTGGAATACCTGGCTAACCTTTTTTCTTTTTCTTTTTGAACAATAAAAGTTCAAAAAGAAAAAATTTTTCAGTAAGAGAAGAAAGTGTGCAAAACAAAAGCTTTTGTTTTGCACACGCACCTGTTTAAAATTTTAGAATTAGAATTTGAAGAAAAGAAAAACAAAATTAGAAAAAAAACATTATGGCAATCCGTTTTCTTAGAGCAATGACACCAGGAACTCGAAATCGTTCTGTTTCTGACCAAAAGGATATTAGTCAAATGAACCCTGAAAAAAATCTAACTTATTCTCTACATAGAGCAAAAGGGCGTAATAACCGTGGTGTTATTACTTGCCGTCATCGTGGGGGTGGTCACAAACGTTTATACCGTGAAATTGATTTTCAAAGAGATAAAACGGGCGTGAAAGGGAAAGTTTTAACAATTGAGTATGACCCTAACCGTAATTCTCGTATTGCATTAGTACGTTATCAAGATGGTGAAAAACGCTACATTTTACATTCACGTGGTTTATCAATTGGTGACACAATTTTATCGGATATTGATGTGCCTATTCAGTCAGGGAATGCCTTACCTCTTCGAAACGTCCCTTTAGGCACGAGCGTTCACAACGTTGAATTTCACCCAGGAGCCGGGGGCCAATTAGCTCGTTCAGCAGGTGCTATGGTTGAAGTTTTAGCTAAAGAAGGTGATTTTGTGACTATTCGTTTACCATCAAAAGAGATTCGTTTAGTTTCTCGAAATTGTTGGGCCACAATTGGTCAAGTTGGTCATATTGAAGCTTATAATGTGATTCTTGGAAAAGCTGGACGTACTCGATGGTTAGGGCGTCGCCCTACTGTGAGAGGTTCTGTTATGAACCCTGTCGATCACCCTCATGGTGGTGGTGAAGGGCGTTGTCCGATTGGTCGCAGTCGCCCTTTGACTCCTTGGGGGAAACCGGCATTGGGTCAACTAACACGTAAAGCTAAAAAGTACAGTGATAAACTAATTCTTCGTAAAAGAAAAAAATAAAATTTAGGAGTTAATCCTAAAAAAGCGAAGTTAGAGAATGCGTAGAAAATTTTTGAATTAAGAAAAATTTTCCCTTTTAGTTTCTAAAAAAGACTTTTTCTTGTTTTTAAAAGCACTTTAAAGATTTCAAAAACATTTTTGAAAGTGAGGAAGAAGGCCCCCCTATCTGAATTCAAATGAAAAAGGAAGGAGCTCCTCCCTTAAAAGTTTAAAAAGCAATAAAAAAAAGTGTAACCCGAATTCTAGAAAAAGAACTCCATAATGAAAGTCCCCTTTTTAAAAAAAGAAAAGTGGATGCAACACTTTTTTAAAAACCGGAACGGGGTTTTTAAAAAAGGCTGCGCCCCGCCTTCTTCTTTTTTTGGAAAAGAAAAGGCACCATCTTTTGGAAAAAGAAAGAGGAAGGGCTATAATTTGCTTCTTTTTACCTTTTACCTTTTAAAAGAGTCAAAGAAAGACTCACTCATAATTTCAAAAAAAAGGCCCGAACGGGGTTCGGGTTACACCCTTTTCTTTTTGGCGGGGTGCAACTCGACTCTGTACGGGGTTCAGGCTATGGCCCCGCCAAAAAAGAAAAGGGTGCAATTCTTTTTAAAAAAACCCCGCCTTCTTCTTTTTTTGAAAAAGAAAAGAGCCTTTAAAATTTTTTGGCCTGAACCACGTACAGGTTCGAGTTGCACCCTTTTATTCTCCCTCTTCTTCTTATAAAAACAAAAAAACGGACTTTAAAAAGAAAAAGAGCCTTTTAAAGAAATATGTTTTTTTTAAGAATAGCTTTTAAAAAAGCTAAAAGAGAAAATCACTTCTTTAAGTCCCTTCAGGGACCTTTTTAAAAGCAAAATCTTTTTTTGAATAATTTATGACTCTTTCTCAAAAAAAAGTTTTAGAAGTCAAAATTAGCCCTTTCTGAAGGTCCTCTTTTCTTCTTTTAAAAGGCGGACTTTTATGAAATAGTCTTTCTTTTTCACAAAATAGTGCTCTTGAAGCAAAAATTAGACCTTCCATTTTTTAAGAAGGGGGGCATAGCCGGAACCCCGTTTCGGTTTTTAGATAAGAACCGGAACCTTATAATTTTTTGTGGTTCCGGCCAAAAAATTTTTAAGGCCCGAACGGGGTTTGGGTTGCACCCTTCTCTGTAAAAAAAAGAAAAAGGTGAGGTTTTTTCAAAGGGTTGCGCCCCTCTTTGCTTTTTTTAAGGTACTAGACATTTTCTAAAAAAAAGAGTTTGAACGAGGTTCCGGTTGCACCGTTTTCTTCTTTTGGTTTCCTCTTTTTTTAGTTTTTTGAGGAAGGGTTTTACCTTTTTTTTTGCAGGGCTTTTTAAAGAGAAATTGAAGAGGCCCGAACGATTTTTTTTTCTGGGCCAAAAAAGAAAGGGCTCTAATTTTTTAAAAGGCCCCAGCTTCGCCTAAAAAGAAGAAAGGTTTCTACCTTCCTTTGAAGAAGAAAAGAGCCCATAAAAATCCTTTTTTTTTACGGGGGCCCGAGCTCCGCCCACTAAAGAAAAATGTTCGGGCCTCTTCAATATTTCTTTAAAAAGCCCTCGCTTTTTTTCAAAATAAAAAAACTTTTTTATCAATGTCCCTTTTTCTTTTTAAAAGGTCCCCGAAGGGGACTCTTTAAAAGCAAAATCTTTTTTTGAATACATTATGACCTTTTTCTCAAAAAAAGAGCTTTAAAAGAAAATTTTAGCCCTTCAATTTTTTGTGGAAGAAGGGGGCGCAGCTGGAACCCTGTTCCGGTTTTTATATAAGAACCCCTCTTTCTTTTTTGGACGGAGCTCGGGCAGGAGCCCTCTTTCTTTTTTGGCGGGCCATAGCTTGAACCCCGTTCAGGTTCGGGTTGCACCCCTGCCTAAAAAAAGAAAAGGGCTACGTGAGGGATTTTAGATAAAATCCCCTCAAAACTTTTTTTTAAATAAAAAATTTTCGTTTTTACGGTTTCCGAAGGGGACTTTTGTTTTTATAAAGCCTATTTTCTTTTTTTTAAAAGCAAAATTTTTTTTTGAATAGATTAGACTTTTTTCTAAAAAACTTGCTCTAGAAAAGAATTAGAGCCCTTCCATTTTTTTTTTAAGAAGGGGCGCAGCCGGAACCCTGTTCCGGTTTTTAGAAAGTTTCAAAATAAAAAACAAAATCTTTTTTTTTGTCCTCATTTAAAATTTCAAAAAAAGGGGGGACCTTTTCTTTGAAAGAAGGTGGCGCAGCCGGAACCCCGTTCCGGTTTCTATCTAAAAACCCTTAGAAAGAGCTAAAATTCTTTTCTAGAGTGAGTTTTTTGAAAAAGGTCTTAATGCCTTAGAAAAAAGTTTTTTCTCTTAAACTTTAAAAAGTCTTTGAAGGGACCATTTTAAAAGAAAAGCTTAGAGTTTTTTCAAAAAAAGCAGAGAGGGCCCCTGCCCGAACTTCGTTCGGGTTGTTTAGATAAAAACCCTCAGAAAGGGCTAAATTTTGCTTTTAGAGCTCTTTTTTTAGAAAAATATAGAATCTATCATTAGATAAAAAAAACCTCAGGAAGGGCTAGATTTGGCTTCTAGAGCTCTTTTTTGAAAAAAGGTCAGAATCCTTTTAAAAAGGACTTTTTTTTTTAAACGCCCCGAACTCCGTTCGGGTTGCACCCCCTTTTCTCTTTTTTCTTCTTACAAAAGTTTTTTAGAAAAAAGCATTGAGGGGCCCCTGCCCGAACGAAGTTCGGGTTGCTTAAATAAAAACCCTCAGAAAGGGCTCAAATTCTCTTCTAGAGCGAGTTTTTTGAGAAAAAGATAGAATTTATCATAATAGAAAAAAACCCTCAGGAAGGGCTAGATTTGGCTTCTAGAGCTCTTTTTATATAAAGATAGAATCTCTTAAAAAAGGACTTTTTTTCAAAATGTTCACTTTTCTTCCTCTTCGTCTTAAAAAAAGAAAAAGGGGAACATTTTGAAAGAACAAAAGCGCAAGCTTCTTTTTTTTTTAATTTTCTTTCTTGGTCTTTGGCAAAAGCAGAGTTTTTAGGCCCTTTACGAAGGCCTTTTGCTAGCCTCTTTATGACATCCTATTTTTTTAACAATAGCTCTCTAATCAAAAAAAGACCATTTGCGAGGTTTTTGGTTTCTTTCAATGTTCTTATTAAAGAAGAGAAATGTAAGCATCTTATGAAATTCCTTTTTCTTTTCTTAGTGAAGTATAAACATCACACCTAACAACTAGGGGCTTTTTTAGAAGAAAAAGCCTTTTTTCGAAACCCTTTTTAGATGAGAAGCTTTTCTTTTACGTTAAAATTCTTTCTTTTTTGGCAAGGCCTTTAAAATTTTTTGGCCGGAACCCCGTTCCGGTTTCTACGTAAGAAAAAAGCTCCGTCCAAATGAGAAAAAGGCCCGAACAACTTAAGAGTCGCTTTTTTTTGCCAAAAAAAAATCGTTTGTGTTTGGGTTACAAGCTTTGCTCTTCTCTAACACTTTTTTATAAAAAAGAAGATTTAAGTTTTCTCTCTAAAAACTTTTTTTTACAAAAAAAGAAAGGCTAAATTTTGCTCCCTTTTACTTTTAAAAGAGAGAACTGCTCTTTTTCATAAAAAAGGTCCCTTTTCTTTTGCAAAAAAAGAACAAGGCGGGGCCTGAAAAAATTCAAAAGTCTGAACTCTGTTCTGGTTCGGGTTGCACCTCTCTTTTCTCCCTCAGTTTCTTAAAAAAGGAAAAAGGGAAACTTAAAAAAAAATATCTTTTTTTAAGACTCTTCTTTCTTTTTGAAAAGAAAAAGGTTTGGGTTACCCTTTTTTTTCTTTTTAAAAAGAGACTTAAGTTTTCTTATTAACGTAAAAACCCGAATAGGTTCATTAAGCAAAAAAACCCCTCCGTATCTTTTTTTTAAAAGGATTTTTAAAAGAGTAACTTTTTAAAGAAGGTAAGAAGCCTTTTTTTGAAATCTAAAAAGAGATTCCTTTCTTTAAGAGAATTTTTCATTTTCTTTCTTTTTTATAGAAAGTAAAATACAAATTTTTAAACAAAAAAGAGAATACAAACCCGAACTTTGCCAAAAAGAGAAAGTCGTTTTCTAGTTTGTTAGGCTTCTTAATTTCTTTTTTAAAAAGAAGAAGGGGCCATTTTCTCTCTAATTAAAAGAAAAAGGGCTTTTGAATTTTTATGGGCTCATTTTGAATTCAAAGGAGGGTAGAAACCGGAACGGGGTTTTTAAAAAAGGCTGCGCCCTCTTTTTCTTTTGGCAAGATTCGGCCTTTTGATTGATGAAATGGTAGAAACCCTATTCGTCGTTTTCTAGTTTGTTGGGTCTTTACGCAAAAGAAGAAACCCGCCTCTAAAAGAAACAGACTAGGAGCCCTCCTCCCTTTTTTGAGAGAAAAATTGGGAAAGGTCTTTACGCTTTAAAAGAAGAATTCGGAAAAGTCTTTACACAAAAGAAGAGACCCGCCAAAAAAAGGGCGCAGCCTTTTTTAAAAACCCCGCTCGGGTTTCTACCTGAGCTCCGCTCGGGTTTCTACCTGAGCTCCGCTCGGGTTTCTACCTGAGCTCCGCTCGGGTTTCTACCTGAGCTCCGCTCGGGTTTCTACCTGAGCTCCGCTCGGGTTTCTACCTGAGCTCCGCTCGGGCAAAAGAAAAAACAGAAACCGAAGCAAGAGCTTCGCACGGGTTTAGAAAAAAAAATACTTTATACGAGAACAAAAGTGTTATAGAGAAGAAAAGACCTTTTTGAAATTTTTAAAAGAGCGGAGGTGGCTTTTTTTCAGAAAAAAATTTTTTTTTAATTTAGAAATAAGGAGAGGAGGACATTTTTTTTAAAGAAATCCCTTCTTCTAATAAAAAAAGCGCGAACCCATAAGAGACCTTTTTTTTAATGAAAGATGGTAAAATATTCTTAGATTTAAAAATGCAAAGCCTTTTCTCTTTAAATATTAAATATTCAAGAAAAAGAAAAGTTTTTAGATAGAGAAGTCCCAGCAAATTTGAAAATGAGTCTGGATTCATCCAACAAAAATGAGCGCAGCCAGAACCCTATTGCAATTTTTTCTTATTTTCTTTTCAAAATAAGAAAAAACCTTTTTAAATTTAAAAAGAAGAAGGTTCTCTACCTTTCTTAATTTAAGAAAGGCTGCGCCCAGGTTTTAGGCAGTGTTTTATTTTTAAATAAAAACACTTTTTTTAATAAGAAAAAAATATTTTTAAATGAGAACAGAAAGAGTTCTTTCTTTTCTTTAAAAAAGAAAAACAAAAAAGCTCTAATGAAAAAAGCTTTTATTATATAAAAAAAACATTTTAAAAAAAAATTTTTTTCTTTTTAAAAGAATTATGGTTTCCCTTTTTCTTTCCTTTAAAATGAGAGGAAGTTCTTGTTTTTTAATGAGGTACTTACTAATAAAAACTTATATAAAAATACATCTATTTCTTTTTATTAAAAAGTTTTTTTAGAAAAAAAAAGTGAATTTATGCTTTTCTTATTTAAGGAATCCGCGTAAAAACCTTATTAAAAAATTGGGAGACTTTTTTCTTCCTCTTTTATTTAGTAAAGAAAGAGAGAAAATCCTGCAAAAGAAAATTAGATAAAAATCCTCTTCTTTCAAAAAAAAATGGAAGGGCTAAAATTTGCTTCCTTTTTAAAGAGAGAAGAGTGCAACCCGAACCCTGCCAAAAGAAAAGAGTGTAACCCGAACCCCCTTCGGGCACTTAAAAAAGGTCATAATACCTTAAAAAAAGAGATTTTGTTTTTAAAAAGGCTATGCTTTCTTAAAAAAAATTTTTTCTTTTATTTTGAAAGGCTATTTATTATTAAAAAAGAGACGTAAGCTTTTTTCCTTTTTTCTAACTTTTTGAAGAATACTTTTAAAAAATTGTTTTTTAGAAGGTCCCCTTTTCTTCTCTAAAAAAAGGGGACCTTTTTTAGAAAAATATTGTTTTTTATGGCCTTTTTTTTTAAAAGAAAAAAGAAAAAAAGCTTTTTTTCTTTTTTAAAAGAAAAGAGGAAGCCTTTTTTTAGAAAAGAAGAATGATTTTCTAAAGCATAATCTCCCCGAAAGGGACATCTTTTAGCCTTTTTTTTAAGCTTGAACGGGTTTTGAGTCTTATTCTTTTTTCTTTTTTACAAAAAGAAGCATAAGCTTTCTTACTAATTTCAAAAATTGAATCAGGAAAAAATTAGAGAAGCGTAAACTTGCTTAAAAATAAGGTTTGAGTTCACCCTTCTCTAGCTCTTCTTTTATTCTAAAAAAGAACTTCATTAGAGTCTATCAAAAAGAGAAAGAAAAACTCTCATAAAGAGCTAAATTTTGCTTCCTTTTAAAAGAGAGAAGAGTAAGACCCTTCCCCAAAAAACTAGAAAAAGAGGAAACCAAAACAAGAAAAGGGCTTTTGCCCGAGCAGAGCTCGGGTGCAAACCGAACCCTATTCAGGCTGTTTTTAGAAAAGGTCAGAGTACATTAAGAAAGAATTCTTTCTTTTAAAAAAGATTCTTTCTTAAAAAAGTTTTTTATTTTGAAAAAAGCGCAGAGGAGGTCTTAGATAAAAACCCTCAGAAAGGGCTAAAATTTGCTTGTAGAGCTCTTTTTTTTAGAAAATGGTAGAATCTATCATAAGAGAAAAAAACCCTCAGAAAGGGCTAAATTTAGCTTCTAGAGCCCTTTTTGAGAAAAGGTCTTAATCTATTCAAAAAAGAGATTTTTCTGTTAAAAAAAGAAAAAAGGCTATTTAAAAGAAAAAGTCCCCTTGGGAAACCTTAAAAACGAACATTTTTTTGTAAAGTCTATTCTTTCTTAAAAAAGTTTTTTTGAAAAAAAAACGAGAGGAGGTCTTAGATAAAAACCCTCAGAAAGGGCTCAAATTCTCTTCTAGAGCACTTTTTTTTACAAAAAGGTAGAATCTATCATTAGATAAAAAAAACCCTCAGGAAGAGCTCAATTTAGCTTCTAAAACACTTTTTTGAGAAAAGGTCAGAATACTTTAGAAAAAGAAAAAGGCCCGAACAGGGTTTTTGAAAAAGGGTTGCACCCTCTTTAAAAAGCGGAGCTCGGGCAAAAGCCCGAACGGGGTTTTTTCAAAGGGTTGCACCCTTTTTCTTTTTGGACGGGGTTTTTTCAAAGGGTTGCACCTGAGCTCCGCTCAGGCAAAAGCCCTTTTTCTTTTTTGGACGGGGCCCACAATATTAAAAAGGCCTGAACGGAGTTCAGGTTCGGGTTGCACCTGAGCTCCGCTCAGGCAAAAGCCCTTATTCTTCTCCGTAAAAAAAGAAGAAGGCGGGGCCCGAAATCTTTAAAAGGCCTGAACTCCGTTCAGGCTCGGGTTGCACTCTTTTCTTTTTTGTCGGAACCTTTCAAATTTTTTGGCCAGAACCCCGTTCAGGTTCGGGTTGCACCCTTCTGCTTTTTTTGGCGGGGCGCAGCCTTTTTTAAAAACCCCGTTCCGCTTTCTACCCTCCTTTTTTCTTTGAAAAGAAGCCCATAAAATTGAAGAGGCCCTTTATAAAAAGCTCCGCCCAAAAAGAAAAATGTTCGGGCCTTTTCAATATTTCAGGCCCTCGCTCCGCCCAAAAAGAAGAAGGGCCCTCAAAAAGCCTTTTTTTTGAAGGGAGCCCGCGCTCCGCCCAAAAAAGAAAAAGGCCCGAAATATTTAAAAGGCCCTTATTAAAAAGCTCCGCCCAAAAAAGAAAAAGCTCGGGTTTAACTCTTCTTTTCTAAAAAAGAAATAGAAAAGAAAAAAGAGAAAAGAAAAGAAGAAAAGAAAAGACTAATTCGTTTTTGTTTGATAAGGAATTGATTTTTTAAAAAAGAATTGTTAATATTGTATTTATACAAACATAAAATTTTCTTTGAATCTAAAAAAAAGCAGTAACTTTTTTAGTTCTATAACACATTTAGTTTTTCATGGGACTGTAGTTCAATTGGTTAGAGCACCGCCCTGTCACGGCGGAAGTCGTGGGTTCGAACCCCATCAGTCCCGTTAAAAAAACTTTTCTCTATTTGACGATTCACCAAAAGAACAATTTTTAGAATATTTTTCCTTATTTCATAAGGGGGTGGTCAACATTTTCTCATATTTACATAACAACTACATATTTTTTCAGTTTTAAAACGTTAAATTTAAGGAAAAATACTCTTTTCCTTTTTAAAAAAGTCTCTTTCAAAAAAGAAGCGAGAAAAGACTGAAAAAACTTTAACTAGCAAATATTTCTTTTGTTTTCAAAAGTCGTGTGAAAAGGTTTTTTAATTGCTAAAAAAAAAAAAAAACTTTTATATTGTTTTGTAACTTTTTTGTTTTAAAAAAGTTTTTTTTCATTAATAAGTGGTGAACAATTTTTTTGTTAAGGTTCGTAGGTATCTAGTTCTTTTCTTTAAAAACTTTAAATTAGAAAATAAAAAAATTTAAACTCTTTTTGACTTTCTGAATTTTAAAAGGCAGAGTCTTTTTTATTCAAGAAAGAAACCAAAATATTCTAAATTTTAAACTTCTTTTAAGAAAAGAGAGGAACTAAAGAGCTCTTTTTTACATGATTACTAACTAGTTTTTTTACCTTCCCTGTTTTTCAAAAAAGGCGCTTCTTTTTTAAAGAAAATACCTTTTTTAGAGAGAAGATAAAAAAACTAGCTCGTTTTCAGAAAAAGTGAAAGAACGGAGGTTTCGTTGCTCAACAATTCAATTTTCCAATAGCACTCTTTAAAAAACTTTTTGCGCAAGAGAAAACCTTTTTATTTTGCCAAAAAAAAAGAAAAAGGCTTTTGAAAAAGTCAGGTTTTCAAAATGTTTTTGAGTTTTAGAGATGCTTATTAATACCTAAAAACCTAATTTTTGACTTTTTTTTATAACTAGCTAGTTATTAGGTAAAAAAGAAAAAAACGTAACGTTAAATAAATAAAAAAGAGTTCTAAAATCTAAAAGGAGAATTTAAATTTCATGACAATTAATTTACCAGAAAGAGAAGCAAAAAGAGTCCAAATTGCTGTGGACCGAAATCCTGTTGAAACTTCTTTTCAACGTTGGGCAAAACCTGGACACTTTTCACGTTCTTTAGCAAAAGGACCAAACACTACTACGTGGATTTGGAATTTGCACGCTGATGCTCATGATTTTGATAGTCATACAAGTGACCTTCAAGACATTTCAAGAAAAGTTTTTAGTGCGCACTTTGGTCAACTTGGTGTTATTTTTATTTGGCTTAGTGGGATGTATTTCCATGGTGCTCGTTTTTCAAACTATGAAGCTTGGCTTAGCGACCCGACTCATATCAAACCTAGTGCTCAAATCGTATGGCCTATTGTTGGTCAAGAAATTCTAAACGGTGATGTGGGAGGAGGATTCCAAGGGGTGCAAATTACATCAGGGTTCTTCCAACTATGGCGCGCTAGCGGAATTACTAGTGAATTACAACTTTACAGTACTGCTATGGGTGGTTTAATCATGGCTGCTGCAATGTTTTTTGCTGGTTGGTTTCACTATCACAAAGCAGCTCCACGTCTTGAATGGTTCCAAAACGTTGAAAGCATGCTAAATCACCATTTAGGTGGTTTACTAGGTCTTGGTAGCTTAGGTTGGGCTGGGCACCAAATTCACGTTTCTCTTCCAATTAATAAACTTCTTGACGCAGGCGTTGACCCGAAAGAAATTCCTCTTCCTCACGAGTTTCTATTAAATAGAGCATTAATGGCAGATCTTTACCCTAGCTTTGCAAAAGGTTTAACACCTTTCTTTACGTTAGATTGGAGTTCTTACGCTGATTTTCTTACTTTTAAGGGAGGGTTGAATCCAGTAACTGGAGGTTTATGGTTAACTGACACAGCACACCACCACTTAGCTATTGCGGTTTTATTCTTAGTAGCAGGTCATATGTACCGTACAAACTGGGGGATTGGTCATAACATGAAACAAATCCTTGAAGCCCACGCGGGCCCTTTCACAGGAGCTGGACACAAAGGTTTATACGAAATTCTAACAACTTCTTGGCATGCTCAATTAGCTATTAACTTAGCTTTATTCGGTTCACTTTCTATCATCGTTGCTCATCACATGTACGCAATGCCTCCTTACCCTTACCTAGCAACTGATTACGGGACTCAACTTTCTCTTTTCACACACCATAACTGGATTGGTGGTTTCTGTATTGTTGGTGCTGGTGCTCATGCTGCAATTTTTATGGTTCGTGATTACGACCCTACTAACAACTACAACAACTTATTAGACCGTGTCCTTCGTCACCGTGATGCAATTATTTCACATTTAAACTGGGTTTGTATTTTCTTAGGTTTCCACAGTTTTGGTTTATACATTCACAATGACACAATGCAAGCTTTAGGTCGTCCAGCAGACATGTTCTCTGACACAGCTATTCAGCTTCAGCCTGTTTTTGCACAATGGATTCAAAATACGCATTTCATGGCTCCTCAGTTTACAGCACCTAATGCTCTTGCAGCAACAAGTCTAACTTGGGGTGGGGCTGATTTTGTGGCAGTTGGTGGAAAAGTAGCTATGATGCCTATCGCTTTAGGAACAGCTGATTTCCTTGTTCACCACATTCATGCCTTTACTATTCACGTAACAGCGTTAATTCTATTAAAAGGTGTTTTATTTGCACGAAGCTCTCGTTTAATTCCAGATAAAGCAAACCTAGGGTTCCGTTTCCCTTGTGATGGTCCAGGTCGTGGGGGTACTTGTCAAGTATCAGCATGGGACCACGTTTTCTTAGGACTTTTCTGGATGGTGCGACCCGTTCCCTTACCAACAAAAGCGTACGCTTCGGTGTGTGCTAATGAAAATAAGGGAGGAGAAGCTTAGGGAGAATCGTTTTCTTCCTCTGCGTCTCCTAACTATAGAGGGGAAGGGGGTGAACACTCCCCCAGTGCTGCCATTAGCACTAGCTTTAACCTTGTAGCCAGAACTAGCAAATCTGGTGAGTTTAGCAAAGGTTAGAGTGGAGCGGTATACCTAACGGAGATGTATTAAAGCTTCTTATATCGAAAAAGGCTTTAGAGATATCATTGCGGGCTCTACGTGGGTGTTTCATCCAGCACACACGAATGGAATCTTGGCAACTGCGGTTGTCCGGGGAGTCAAGGAGTAATTTACATCACCTAAGTACCGTATGAACCCTCTCTATGGAACGGTGGAAAGTTCATTTTTGCTCCCTAGTGGTAGGTTGCTTAGCCTTATGCAAAATGAATGAAGGAAACCCTGAAAAAGCAAATGGTTCCTTGCTCACGTGAGGAATATAAGCTGACGTTAGGGGCGCAGTCGAAGATCGATCTATTCCGAACCTATGAGTAACAATTTAACAATTAATTTATTTAACAAGAATGTTACGTGGACGAACATCAACTGGGCAAAGGTCCAACGTGATGTTCGTAGGATGCAACATCGTATCTACAAGGCAAAATTGAATAAGAACACTAAACAGCTTTATTGGTTACAAAAGCGTCTTATTAATAGTAAGACGTCTAAGTTATTGGCAGTGAGGAGTGTTACGACCTTGAATAAAGGTAAGAACACGGCTGGTATTGATAAACAAATTTTCACCAAACCTGAGCAAAAACTTTCGCTTGCTTTGTCTTTGAAACTCGATGGTCATGCTCTACCTATTCGCCGAGTGTGGATTCCCAAACCTGGTAAACAAGAAAAACGACCTTTAGGAATCCCTGTTATTCGTGACAGGGCTAAACAAGCGCTAGCCAAACTAGCTCTTGAACCTGAATGGGAAGCAATCTTTGAACCCAATTCTTATGGTTTCAGACCGGGCCGCAGCGCGCTTGATGCGGTAGAAGCGATTTTTCTAAGTCTGCATCACAATACTCCTAAGTGGGTTTTTGACGCTGATATTCGAAAATGCTTTGATGAAATTGACCACGACGCTTTATTGACAAAACTAGGTACCTTCCCTCTCATGCAAAAGCAAATTGCAGCGTGGCTTAAAGCTGGTGTGATGAAAGGGTATGCAAATACCCTAAAAGAAACATCAATTTCTCTTCCTGCAAAAGGTACCCCTCAAGGTGGTGTTATTTCCCCACTTTTAGCAAACATTGCACTTCATGGGCTAGAAAATCATTTAAAGAACTTCGTTGAAAATCTTCCTATTAAACCACACGAAGGTTCGAATCGTGGCAAGGCGGCTAAGAGCAAAGCTCTGACTGTTGTTCGCTACGCAGATGACTTTGTTCTCATTCATAGGAATAAAGAAATTTTAGCTCTCTGCATCCCTGAAACTAGAAGATGGCTTAAATCAGTCGGGCTCGAAATTAGTGAAGAAAAGTCGGCTATGCGTGATGGACGCAATGGCTTCAACTTTCTAGGCTTTCAGTTCATTCAAGTGAGAAAACTTAAATTGGGAACCTACAAAGTAAAAATTCAACCTTCACGCAAAAGCCAAGCAAAACTGCTATCGAAAGTCCGTCACATTTTACGAAACAATCGATCAGTTTCAAGCTACTCACTAATTGCAATGCTCCGTCCAGTTATTCTAGGCTGGTCAAATTACTTTAAGTACTGTGAGTGTAAAGCAGTCTTTCATAAACTCACACACCTAATTTTTCAAAAACTTAGGGCTTGGGTCTTTAGAAGAGATACTCGAAATGGTCGTTTAGCGATCAAACAAAAGTATTTCCCTTCAGGCCAAACTTATTCGTTTGACGGTTCTCTTCACCAAGACAACTGGGTTTTGGTAGGACGTCAAAAGAGCAAACAAGGCATTATTAAAGTAAACTATCTGCCACACTTAGTGTGGGTTAAAAGTAGAAAACACGTTAAGGTGTTAGAAAATGAGACTCCTTATAGTTTGAGTATGTACTGGGCAATACGATCTGCAAAATACTCCCCTTACCCACTACGTATCCGCACTCTATTAGTCAAACAAAAACAAATTTGCCCTCTCTGCAAACGCAAATTTACGGAATTTGACCATACAAGTTGGGAAGTAGATCACATCTTATCTAGAAAACAAGGTGGGCGTGACCTGTACAAGAACTTACAACTTCTTCATAAGGAGTGTCATTTACTTAAAACTCGCAAAGATTTAGCGGAACCATAAAGCATAAAGTTCTTATTCAAAACTGTTTTTGGTCAAGACTTGCAGGAGCCGGATGAGGTGAAAGTCTCACGTCCGGATTTGAAGACGAAAGTCGCTTAAAGGTGGCTTTTAGTTTAACTACAACTCTTTATCAATCGTAATTTTCCATTTCTCTTGGAAAATGCAATCTGATGTTTGGGGTCAAGTAGGTAGTAACGGCGTTGTTTCTCATATTACTGGGGGGAACTTTGGACAAAGTGCTAATACAATCAATGGTTGGTTAAGAGACTTCTTATGGGCACAGTCTTCACAAGTAATTCAAAGTTATGGTTCAGCTCTTTCTGCTTATGGACTTATTTTCTTAGGTGCTCACTTCGTTTGGGCCTTCTCTCTAATGTTCTTATTCAGTGGCCGTGGTTACTGGCAAGAATTAATTGAGTCAATTCTTTGGTCTCACTCGAAACTGAAAGTAGCTCCTTCAATTCAACCACGTGCTTTAAGTATTACTCAAGGTCGTGCTGTTGGTGTAGCTCACTACTTATTAGGTGGTATTGCAACAACTTGGTCTTTCTTCTTAGCTCGTATTATTGCTGTTGGTTAATTTTTCTTTTAAGATGGACAGCAAAATTTCTTTTTTAAAGAAAGAAAGCCCTGTCCTTGTTGAATTCTAAGAAGATTAAGTGCTTCTTTAATTCTTCTATGATTAAGTGGGGGTGTTCTTTTTTTATGACACCCCCACTCTGAAAAAGAAAGTACTTTTGAAAAGAAAGTACTTTTGAACAAAGAAAGTACTTCTGAAAAAAGAAAATACTTCTGAAATTTTTTCCAAAAAAAAAGTAAATTTTTTTTTAAGAAAGAGAAAAACAAAAGGCAGAGAGGAAAGAAAAAGAAAAGGTCTTTTACGTAATTTTACGTAAAAGAAGAGCTCCGCCCAAAAAAAGGGTTATTACCCACCTTTTGATAAGAAAAGAGCCCATAAAAATGCTTTTTTTACGGGGTCCCGAGCTCCGCCCAAAAAAGAAAAATGTTCAGGCCTCTTCAATATTTCGCGCCCTCGCTCCGCTCTTCTTCTTTTTTATTGCGGAAAAGGGCGCAGCCGGAACACCGTTCCGGTTTTTACGTAAAAAAAGAGCTCCGCCCAAAAAATAAGGGTTTTTTATTCACCTCCTCCCCTTTTTTGAATCTTCTTATTTTAATTAGAAAATAAGAAAAATTAAGGCATTTTTAAATAAAAGCTTTTGTGACTTTTTCTGTAAAAAAGAAAAAAGAGAGAAAAACCGGGGGGGGGGCCTTTTCTCTCTTTTAAAAAACTTAGAATCATTCCTACAATGTTAAAAAAAAAAAAAGAAAAATCGGAAGAAACCTTTVTTTATTTTTTTAATTAAAGAAAAATTGAGTGTTTTTCTAAATATTCATTCAGGAACAAAGGGTGTAGCATTTAAACATTCTTTCAAAAAAAAGACTAATAATTCTTGAAAAAAGCTACAAATATTAACTTTTTTCCCTAAAAACACTTTTTATACGATTTTTTTTAGAAAAAAGAGAAAATTTTCAAAAATGTTTTTTTTTAGAAAAGAGCCCTTTCTTTTTAATAAAAGCTTAAAAGCTTAAAAGCTAAAAAAATGTAAACCTTTGGTATTTTTAGATTTAGTCAGTGTTTTTATTTAAAAAGAAAAAGAAAAAAGAAAGAGAGAAAACAAAATATGGGCTTATGCTTTTGATAATTAAAAAAGATGGTGCACTCTCTAGTTTTTTTTTAATAAATACAATTTTTTTTATATAAGAAGTAAGAACAAACTCTTTTTTATTCGAAAATGTTTTTTTGAAATAAAGACTTTCTTCTAATTAGAAAGGAAATGGATGACTTTTTTTAACACTAAAACAAAGTTTTAAAAAACGTTTTTCTAAAAATATTCTTTTAAAAAGCCCCTACAAACTACAAAACAACTTTCTTTTTTGGCAGGGCCCTTTAAAAAAAGGAATTTAAGAGGCCCGAACCATGTTCGGGTTTTTGAAAAAGGGTTGCACCCCATTTTGAAATAAAAAAGTTCTCTTTCTGATTTTAAAGTGGTTTTTTCTTTTTATACCCAAGCTTGGCCCATAAAATAACGACCCATTTTGAATTTGAAAAGGGCTAAAAATGTCACCCCATTGTCTTTCTTCAAAAAACACGCTTCTTCTTTTATTTAAAAAAGAGCTTTTGAATTTTTAAAATGGTCTTTACCCTAGCCTCGCAAAAAGAAGGGCTAGGGGTCTTTTCTTTCTTTTTTGTATTTTTAACAAGAATAAAAGAGTGCTCAATTTAAAATGGTTATGTGTGTTTTTTTTTTTTATTTTTCATTAAATAAAAAGTATAAAAATATGCAATTTTGAAAAGCTATTCTAAAAAAAGATTTTCTTAAAAAAAAGAATCTGGGTTTGGCCTTTTCTTTTTAAGAATCCTCTTAAGCAAAAAGAAAAAAGGTTTCATTCTTGTTATTTAAGAAAAAAAGTGTAACCTGAACCCTGAAAAAGAAAGACGCCTTTTTAAAAAAGAAAAGGGGGTGTAACCCTTCCTCAACAAACAAGAAAACGAGGAACCCAAAATAATAAAAGGGCTTTTGCCTGAGCTCCGCTCAGGTGCAACCCGAACCTGAACGGGGTTCAGGCTATGGCCCCGCCAAAAAAGAGAAAGGGTGTAACCCGAACCCCGTTCCGGCTTTTTTCAAAAAAAAATTCTATCTTAACCCCGGACGGTGCTTTTTTCTATTAAAAAGGAAGATAAAAAACCCTCAGAAAAAGCTAAAATTCTCTTCTAGAGCTCTTTTTTTTGAAAAGGTCATAATCTATAAAAAAAGAAAAACCTTCAGAAAAGGCTAAAATTTACTTCTAAAGCTCTTTTTTAGAAAAAGTCAAAACACCTTAAAACCCATTGCTTTTCTTAAAAAAAAGCATAGAGGGGCGTAGCCGGAACCCTGTTCCGGTTTTTATCTAAAAACTCTCAGAAAGAACTAAAATTCTCTTCTAGAGCTCTTTTTCTTAAAAAAAGGTCAAAACCTAGCAAAAAAAGATTTTTTTTTTTAAGAGCAAAAATAGCTCGAACTGGGTTCGGGTTGCACCCTTTTGTTCTTTGGTGGGCCCGAAAAAATTAGAGGCCTGAACGGAGTTTAGGTTCGGGTTGCACCCTTTTACAAAAAAGTTGGAATAGTTTAAAAACGAATATTTAAAAAAAAAATTCTTTCTTAAAAAAGTTTTCTTTATTTAGAAAAAAGCATAAAGGGCCGCTGCCCGAATTTCGTTCGGGTTGTTTTGATAAAAACCCTCAGAAAGGGTCAAAATTTGCTTCTAGAGCTCTTTTTTTCTCTCATGATAGAGATTTTATCTTTATTTTAAAAAAACCCTCAGGAAGAGCTAAATTTTGGCTTTTAGAGCTGGTTTTAAAAAGACCTTTTTACTTAGAAAAAGCTCATAAGAGGTTTTCTCTAAAAACCTTCAGAAAGGGCTAAAATTCTTTTCTAGAGCTCTTTTTTTTTGAAAAAAGGGCATAATCTATTCAAAAAAGAGTTTTTTCTCTTTAAAAGCAAAAAAGGCCTTTTATAAAAAAAAGTTCCCGAATGGGGTTCGGGTTGCACCCCTTTCTCCCTCTTCTTATTAAAAAAGAAAAAAGGGGACCTTAAAAACGAACATTTTTTCTTTTTCAAAGAAGATTCTTTCTTAAAAAAGTTTTTTTATTTAGAAAAAAGCAGAAAGGGGTGCAGCCGGAACTCTGTTCCGGTTTTATCTAAAAACCCTCAGAAAGGGCCAAAATTCTCTTCTAGAGCTCTTTTTTTTGAAAAAAAGTAGAATCCTATCATTAGATAAAAAACCCTCAGGAAGGGCTTAATTTGGCTTTTAGAGTGAGTTCTTTTTTAAGAGATAATCTCTTAAAAAAGATTTTTTTCTTTTCAAAACGTCCCCTTCTCTCCCTTTTCTTAAAAAAGGAAAATAAGGGGTGCAACCCTTTTAAAAAAACCCGTTCGAGGACTTTAAAAAAAATATTTTTTTTTTAAAAAGTTTTTTTTATTTAAAAAAAGCAGCGAAGAGCGCAGCCGGAACCCTGTTCCGGTTTGAAGAATTTGATGAAAAGGGAAGAAAGAATTCTTTATTTTCAAGGTCTTTACCTAAGCCCCGCATTTTTTCTTTTGGGCAGAGCGAGGGCTCGAAATACATAAGAGGCCCGAACGAGAAAATAATAGGGTGAGGGTCTTTGCCTAAAAAAAGAAAAAAGTGCAATCCTTTTTCAAAAACCCCCTTCGGGCTTTTTAAAAAGCGAGGGCCTCTGCCCTTTTTAAAAAACCCTCACGTAGCTCGGGCAGGGGCCCTCGCAGAGCTCGGGCAGGGGCCCTCGCAGAGCTCGGGCAGGGGCCCTCCTTTTAATTAGAAAGGAGCTCGGGCCTCTTAATTTTTATGGGCTCTTTTCTTATTAAAAGGAGGGTAAGAACCCTTTTTAAAATTCAAAGAAAAATAAAAGAAGAAAAAAACTTCTTGTGCTGGCCTTTTTTATATTGCTGGGTCAAAACCTTTTCTTATTTAGAAAGGCGTTTCTCTCTTTATAAAAAAAAATTTTCTTTTGGCCTTTTTTCCTTCTAAAAAAAAAGGGCCCCTAGCCTTTTCTTTTTGGGGCGTGGCTCGGTTAAAGACCTTTTTGAAAAAGTTCCGCCCTTCTTCTTTTTTGACAGAAAAGGGCCTTTTCTCTATATTTGGTCGGAATCCCATTCCGGTTTTGACGCAAAGAAAAGCCCCGCCCTTTCTCTTTTTGGGCGGAGTTTGGGTAATAACCGGAACGGGGTTCCGGCTGGGCCCTTTTTCTTTTTGGGCGGAGCGAGGGCCGAAATATTTAAGAGGCCCTTTTTAAAAAACCCTGACGTAGCCCTTTTCTTTTTTTTTAGGCAAGGGCCCATAATCTTTTTGGGCGGAGCTTTTTTTAAAGGGCGCAGCCTTTTTAAAAAACCCCGTTCTGGTTTTTACTTTCTTTTTATTAAGAAAAGAGTTTGGGCCTCATAAATTTTTCTTTAACAAGCCCTTTGAAAAAGCTCCGCTTTTTAAAGAGGTTTTTTAGCCTCCTTTTAAAAATAAAAAGAGTTCGGGCCTCATAAATATTTCTTTAAAAAGCCCTCGCTCCGCTTTTTAAAGAGGGCAATGGCTCTTTTTTAAATAAAAGGAGGGTAATAGCCATTTTTCAAAAACAGAGCCCGAACAATTCCTTTTTTTTATTGAAGAGGCCCGAACCAAAAAAATGAGAAAACCTTCTTCTTTTTTTTACAGATAAAGGGTTTGTACTCGAGCTCCGCCTTCTTCTTTTTACAGAAAAAGGTTCGGATTACGCATTTCTCTCTTTTAGAACGTTTTTTTTTTCAAAAGCTAAAAGTCTTAAAAGTTTTATTTTGTTTTTATAGCTTTTTAGCTTTTTTCAAAAATTTTATATGCTTCTTAGCTTTGTGTTAAAAAGAATATTCAAAGCTTTTTTCAAAAAAGCATTTTTTCTTTTTTAAACGTTAAGAAAAGCTTGTTTCATAAAATTCTAAAAACCAAAACTTTGACTCTTTAATTAAAATTCGAAAAAAGAAAAAAGATGTAGAAAAAGAAAAAACAGAGATTCCATTCCTCTGAAAAGAAAAGATTTTTTCTTAATTACAAAACAGTAAAGATTCTTTTTCATTTCTTCTTTCCAACAAAATAAAAGAGACCTCCTGCTTTTCTCAAAAAAAGAAGAAAGCCCCAACAAACTAAAAAAGGACTTTCTCTTAAAAAAAGAAGAAAGCGGGGCGCAGCCTGAACCCCCTTCCGGTTTTTGAAAAAGGGTTGCACCCCCCTTTTATTCTTTTAAAAGTGGGGGTCTTTCTTTTTTTGGCAGTGTTCGGGTTGTACAACACTTTTTAAAATTTAAAAAGTAAATTGTTAAAGAGCTCTATAAGCAAAAATTGCCCTTTTATGAACATTTTTAAATGGGAGCTTCTATTCTTTTTTTTAAGAAAAAACATTTTTCTAATTTTTTTATTAGGTTAGTAAAAAAGAAGAAATATTAAATAAGAAAATTTTTTTAAAAGAGAAAAAAGTATAGAAAGAGCGAAATCTTTTTAGAAAAGAGGAAATAAAAAGAAAAGGAGAGGAAGGCAAAAAAAAGAAAAAGAAAAAAAGAAGAAAATTTTAAAAGCTCTTTCTAAAAGAATAGATTCTAAGAAAAGTTCTTTTTTTTAGAAGAAAAGAACGATTAAATAAGAAAGTCTTTTTTTGAAGAAGAAAAAAAAGAAAGGGTGTAACCTGAACCTCACAAAAAAAAGGGAAAAGCTTTGATTCTGTTTTTCCCAAGAATTTTTAAGTTATCATGTAAAAAAACTCTTTATTTCTTCTCTTCTTATTATAATGGTCCCCTTTTAGTCCGTAAAAAAGGTGCTTTTTTCAAAAAAAAAAGACCAAAAGAAGGTCCTCTTTTATTCTGTTAAAAGAGGGCTTTTTTTCAGAAGAAAAAGGACTTTCTTATTTTTTCCTTTCCTTTTTTTTATTATTAAAAAAACATTAACTTAAAGAAAAAAGCCTTCTCTTTTAAAAAGGTAAAAAACAGAAAGCTCCGCCCTCCTCTCTTTTCAAAAGGTCCCCCCTTTTCTTCCGTAAAAAAGGGAGACTTTTTTTTAGAAAGAGCGAATCAAAGGGTTAAAAAAGCCTCGCATTTTAAAAAATTTTTTATGTAATTCCCCTTCGGGGATCTACTTTTTCTAAATTTTTCGAAATAAAGCACTTTTCAAATTTTAGAATGTGTATTATGACCTTTTTGAAAAAAAAAAACGTCTCTAGAAGCAAATTTTGGCCCTTCCATTTTTTTTAAGAAGCGGGTGCAACCCGAACCCCGTTCGGGCCTTTCAAATTATGAGGCCCTCTTTAAAAAGCGGAGCTCGGGTTTTTAGATCAGAGATTTTCTCTTTAAAAAAAATTTCATCTCTAATTTTTCTCTTTTCTTTGAAAGGTCATTTCATAAACTTTTTTTTGAATATTTATAGCTTTTTTTTCTTGTTAGCCTTTCTAAAACTCTCTCAAAGAGTCCTCTCTTTTCAAAGCTTCCTTTTGAATGAAAAAAGAAAAAAGAAAAAAGGAAGGCAGTTGAATAAAAAACCCTCACGTAGCCCTTTTTTTTTCCAAAAAAAGAAGAAGGCGGGGCCTTTCCAATTTTTTAGCCTGAACCCCGTTCAGGTTCGGGTTGCACCCTCTTTAAAAAGCAGAGCTCGGGCAAAAGCCCGAACGAGGTTCGGGTTGCACCCTTTTTCTTTGTTGGACAGGGCCATAGCCTGAACCCCGTTCAGGTTCGGGTTGCACCCTTTTCTTTTTGGCGGAGCTCGCGTCTGATCAATTTTTAGGGCCTTTTTATCTTTTGGGCAGAGCGAGGGCAGAGGCCCTTTTTAAAAAACCCTACTTTTTTCTTTGAAAAGGAGCTCGGGTTCGGGCAGGGCCCTCGCTCTGCCCAAAAAGGAAAAGGGCTTCTGAATTTTTATGGGCTCTTTTCTTATTAAAAGAAGAGGGCCCAAAAAATTTATGAGGCCCGAACTCTTCTCTTATTAAAAGGAGGGCCCGAAATATTTAAGAGGCCCGAACTTCGTGAGGGTAAAAATCGGAACGGGGTTCCGGCTGCACCCTTTCTCTGTAAAAAAAGAAGGCGGAGCTCTTCTTTTGCGTACAAACCCTTCTTTTAAAAAGAAAAAAGCTTTTTATAAAGGGCAAACCCCGAGCCCTTTATCTTTTTTGGGGGAGTTCGGGCCTCTTCAATATTTCTTTAAAAAGCCCTGCCATCTTCTTTTTTTACAGAGAAAGTCGTTTTCTAGTTTGTTGGGTCTTTACGCAAAAAAAAGCTCTGCCCTTATTCTTATTGGGGTGGAGCTCTTCTTTTACGTAAAAAACGGAATGGGGTTCCGGCCAAAAAATCTAAAAGGCCCTTCTTCTTTTTTGCAAAAAAGGCTAGGGGTGCAAACCAAACCCAGTTCGAGCTTTTTTTGAATTTTAAAACTCTCTTTGTTTTTGTTTTTAAAAAACTTAAATAGAAATTCATCAGATAAAAAGAAAATCTCTTTAAATCTCTTTTAATAGACGAAAACAGCAAAAAAAGGGTGTTTTAAATTTTCTTTCTAAAGTTTTTTAAAAGCGTTTTTTGGAATGAAGAAGTTTTTTCTCTTCTCAAAATTTTTTCATTTATCTTCTTTAAAAAAGAGTTTGTTATAAACTCAAAAAAAGACCACATGAAGAACATTTTTAATAACACATTTTATGTAAAAAAGTGTTTTTTAGAAAGAGCCTCTTAAAATTTTAGGGCCCTCTTTTATTTAATATTTAAAAAGGCGGAACTCAGGTAAGAACCCTCTTTTATTTGAATTTTAAAAAGGCGGAGCTCTTCTCTTGCGTAATAACCCTCTCTTAATTTAAAAAAGCGGAGCTCTTCTCTTGCGTAGAAACCCTCTTTATTTTCTTTTAAGTAAAAAAGAGCTTTTAAAAAAGAGTTAGGGGCCCTTTCCTTCTTTTGGTAGGGTTCGGGTTACACCCTTCTTCTTTTTAATAGAAAAAAGGAAAAAAGGCTCGAAAAAAAGCTTTTTTCATTCAAAAAAGGAAAAAGAAAAGAAGGAAAAAAGGGAGATAAAAAATGCTCTTCTTTTCTGTAAAAAAGAGCATTTTAGAAAGGCCGAACCTCGAACCCTACCGAAAAAGAAACGGTCTTTACGCAAAAGAAGAGTCCCACCCCAAAAAGAAAAAGGCTAAGGATGCAACCCGAACTTTGTTTTTTAAAAAGGGCCCTTTTTTCTCTTTTCTTATTTTTGTATTTTTTTTTGGAAGGCTGAAAACGGAGCTCGAGCCTCTGCTTTTAAAAGGAAGAAAGTAAAAACCGGAACCCCGTTCCGGTATTTGAAAAAGGGTTGCACCCTCCTTCTTTTATGTAAAAAAGTTTTGAATTTTTAAAAAAGGCTAAGGCCCTTTCCTCTGGGCTTTTTTTTGCTAGAAAAGAAACTGTTTTTTCTTTTAGAAACATTTTCCTTTTCAATCAAAAGGATTTCTAAAAATGCATTTTTTTAAAGAAAGGATGTTTTGTTCTTTAAAAGAGCTTTTTAACCATCACAAGTTCTTTTTTTAAAACTTAAATTGAAACAATCAAAGTCCCCTTCGAGAACATTTTTTAAATCGCTTCAAATTCTTTTTTTTATTCAATTTTTTCAAACAAAAAGAAAAGAATATTAGAAAATAAGGAAGACAGATAAAAACCTCCTTCTTTTAAGTAAAAAAGAGCTTTGTGTTATAGGTTTTTATCCTTTTATTTGAATAAGAAAAGAGTTTGGACCTTTTAAAGATTTCGAGCCCTTTATAAAAAAGCTCCGCCCAAAAAAAAGAAAGGTGCAACCCGAACGTGAACTCCGTTCAGGCCTTTTAAGTTTTTCGGGCCACGCTAAAAAAGATAAAGGGTGCAACCCGAACCCCGTCCAAAAAAGAGAAAAGGCCTTTTCTCTTTTTTGGGCAGGAACCCTGTTCCGGTTTCTACCCTCCTTTTAATAAGAAAAGAGCCCATAAAAATTCAGAGGCCCTTTATAAAAAGCTCCGCCCAAAAAGAAGAAAGGTTCGGGCAAAAGCCCTCGCTCCGCTTTTTAAAGAGGGCAAAAGCCCTCTTCTTTGAATTCAAAAAGAGTTCGGGCAGGGACCCTCCTTCTTTTTAGTAAAAAAAAGCTTTTGAAAAAGGGCTAAAGTCCCTTTTCTTTTCCTCTTTTTCTTTTGCTAAAATCTAAGATTTTTTATCTAAAATAGGCTCCTAGCCCTTTGAAAGCTAAAAAGAGAAAGCTTTTAGCTCCCTGGCTTTTTTATCAAGGCGAAGGTCCCCCTTTTCTCGCTCTTCTGCTAAAAAAAAGAAAAAGGGGGACTTCAAAAAACCATTTTTTTAGGCGTCAGCTTGTTTTTCTTTTTTAACCCTTGTAAAATTGGCAGAGAGACTCAATTTTTTTGTGAGTGTCTTTTATTTCAAAGCTTTTTCTTTTTGAGTTTTTAAAGTTTTCTTTTTTGCTTCAAATAAAAGCTAAAATAGGAAAACTATCAATCAATAAAAAAACTCTTTAAATCGAAAAAAACAGCCCTTCATCTTGTTAAAAGGAAGAGATTTTTAAATTTTTGTTTCTAAAATTTCCTTTATTAATAAAGAAGATTTCTTTGTTTTTCTCAAAGTAGAAAGCTTTTTTTCTTTAAAAGTAAGAAATATTTTTTTCTTTTCAAATCCTTTTTTTTAGCCGTTGAAAATTTGTAAAAAGGAAAAAGTCTTTTTCTCTTTTGAAAAAGAGAATGGGCCTGTATTTGAAGGTCCCCTTTTCTTCTTCCGTAAAAAAAGACTCTTTAAATCGAAAAAAACAGCTCTTTTTCTTTTTCTTTTTCTTTTTAAAAGGAAAAGATTTTTAAAGTTTTTTCCTTTTATTAAAAATTAAGATGACTTTGTTTTTTCTCAAAAAAGGAAAGGAAGGCAAAAATAGCCTTTTTAAAAGAAAAAGAAGATATAAGCTTTCACTCTAAAAACCGGAACAGCGTTCCGGCTGCACCCCCTTCTTAAAAAAATGGAAGGGCTTAATTTTGCTTCTAGAGCACATTTTGAGAAAAAGGTCTTAATCTATTCAAAAAAAAGATTTTGCTTTTAAACAGCAAAAAAGGCCTTTTAAACCAGAAAGTGGGAATACCTTTTCTTTTTTAGAATTCTTTTTTTAAGGAAAAAAGAGAGAAATAAAAACCCTCAGAAAGGGCTAAATTTGGCTTCTAGAGCTCTTTTTTTAAAAAAACATAGAATCTCCTATCATAAAAGAAAAAACCCTCAGAAAGGGCTAAATTTGGCTTCTAAAGCACGTTTTTAGAAAAAGATAAAATCTATTTAAAAAAAAAAGAAAAAGTCACCTTTTTCTCCCTCTTCTTAAAAAAAAATGGGGGGTGCAACCCGAACCTCGTTCGGGGACTTTTAAAAAAGATTATTTCTTAAAAAAGTTTTTTATTTAGATAAAAGCGTAGAAGGGTGCAACCGGAACCCTGTTCCGGTTTTTAGATAAAAACCTTTAGAAAGGGCAAACATTTGCTTATAGAGTGAGTTTTCTTTTAAAAATGTCCCCTTTCTTCTTTTCAAAATGGTGACTTCAAAAAAGAGATTTTTTTAAAGAAAAAAGCCTTTAAAAAAAAGAAGATATAAGCTTTCACTCTAAAAACCGGAACAGGGTTCCGGCTGCGCCCCCTTCTTAAAAAACTTGAAGGGCTAAAATTTTTTTCTAGAGCTCTTTTTTTTAGAAAAGGTCTTAATACCTTAGAAAAAGAAAAAGCCCCGAACCTGAACGGAGTTCAGGCCTTTTAAATATTTTGGGCCCCGCCTTCTTTTTATTTGGAAAAGAAAAGGGCTTTTGCCTGAGCGGAGCTCAGGTGCAACCCGAACCTGAACGGAGTTCAGGCTATGGCCCCGCCAAAAAAAGGGCCTTTCAAATTTTTTGGCCTGAACCTCGTTCAGGTTCGGGGCCTTAAAAACTTTTTTTTTATTTAGAAAAAAAGATTTTGTTTTTTATTCTGAAACTTTCTGAAAACCCTCAGAGAGAGCTAAATTTGGCTTCTAGAGCTCTTTTTTTGAGAAAAAGAGAAAATCCTATCATAAGAGAAAAAAACTCTCAGGAAGGGCTAATTTTGGCTTCTAAAGACCTTTTCTCAAAAAGGTCTGAATACCCTAAAAACTCTTTTTTCTTTTAACTTAAAAAAAGATTTTTTCTTAGAAAGCTTTTTTTATTAAAAAAAACATAGAGGGGCGCAGCCGAAACGTTGTTCCGGTTTTTTCTTCACCTTCCCCCATTTTCTTTTTTTCCTTTTTTTTAGAAGAAAAGAAAAAAAGAAGAAAAGAAGAAAAGAAAATGAGAGGAAGGCAAACAAAACAAAATTGACCTCCCTCCCCTTTTTCCTTCTTTTCTTTGTTCTCTTTTTCGATAAAGACTTTTTCTTTATTTTTTTATTTTCTTATTATCTAATTGAAAAAAGTCTCCCTTTTTTACCTTTTTTTACCAAAGAAAAGGTAAAAGGGAAAAGGGGACCTTCCTGTCTGCTTTTTTCTTTTTTTCTTAATATTTAATAGTGCAATAGTATTAAAAAAGAAAACGTTTGATAATCGTAAGAAAGAAAACTTCGGTTAAGACTTGTTTACTAATTAAATGTTGAGATAAAAAGTCTAAACATTCTCTATAATCAGAAAGCCTATTAGAAAGCTTATTAAAAGAAAGAACCATCCATTGCTGATAAATTTCATAAGATAAAGCTTTATCATAAGTAAACCAATAGCCCCAAAAACTTTTAGTTAAAATCCAACGACGATGTCTGGGATTGTAATGTTTTTCTGCATAAGGAAAAGAATACAAAAACTGAAATTCATCAGAATACTCTTTTCCTTTTTTTAGATGCCAATTCCACCATTTATTTGAAAATTTATTAAGCTGTTGTTTGAATCGAATTTTCTTTTTGTAATAATAGTTCATTGAGGTTGGACGTGAACTTATTTCATTTAGAGAACCTAGTTCATTGAAAAGCATATGAAAATGAGCTTGTCTGTTTTTATTTGCTAATTTAATGTTCTTTTTTAAAGGTCGATTTTCCAAATTTAAGAAATATTTTTGTTGTTGTTGGTTTTGAAGAGTTTCTTCTAATGAAATATCTAGTTTTTTTGAGAAGAATGGCTTATTTAAAGAAAAGTATTCAAAAAGCATTGATGAGTCTAAATTCTCAGAAAATGGACGTTTTCTTTGATTTGATACATCTTCGAAACGGAAAAGACGTGGTAAAAAAGAATTTTTACTGTAAAAATTGTTTGTTAAAATTAGAGATAATATTGAAGAGCTTTTTTGTCGATTGCCAAAAACTAAAGAAGAATTAGAAATTTTTTCTTTTTCATAAAAATTTTCTCCTCTCAACAAAAGCAATGAGGGCGCTGGTTTCTTTCTTTTTGGTAAGCTAAGAAGAAACAATTCCCCTATTTTAGGAGCAAGAACTTTAGTCATATTGCTTAAAGTACAAAGTGATTTTGGTTTTCTTATAAAGTTTTCTCTTTGTCTTGTTTCTGCACTCGATTGTGCAAAAGGCCACAAATTAAAGCCATCAAGCATTTCAAAATCGTATCTAAAATTAGATGCTAAAGAACAAGTTTTGACTTTATTCTTTTCTCCTTTTTTTGAAAATGTTTTTGAATAAGTGTTTAAGAATTTTTTAGACGGATTCTGCTTTTTTTCGAAAACAGAAGATAAAATGAATTTTCCTGCCTGTCCATATGCACAAGCTGTAACTACTGAAAGATTTCTAAAATTGAAATTGTCTCTCTTAGAACTTAAAGAAGAAACTTTCAAACTAGAAAGAGAACTTTCATTTTTTCGATTAAAAAGAAAAGTTTTTTCTGTTGTAGAATTTTGAAAAGAAGCTTCTAAGCTTCTCGTTTCTTTTCCTCCTTTTTTCGATTCTAAAGGGGAATTTCTAAAGTTTTCAAATTCATTTTTCTTTAAACGAGAACTTAAATTTAGAAAAATCTGATTGCTCATATTTAAAAGCATAAAAAGGCCACTTTTTTGACCAGCAAGATCTTGTTTGTAGCCTTTCTCTAAAGTTCCATTTAAAGGTGAAGAGTTTAAATTTAAAACATTTTCTAAATAAGTTTTTTCATACACTTTTTTTGCTGCTGAATGAACGTAATCCCATTCCCAGTCTTGTCCTTTTGCTACAATACTCTTCATTTCTTGGCCACCGTTTAAAGAAAAAGAACCGTTTTGCATAAAATTTTCATTTGAGAAAAGCGAAAACATTAAGGCTGCATTCACTTTATTAAAAGTTTGTTTAAACCCAGTTAAATTTTTGACAGAAGTGTTTAATACGTCAATCCTTCCAGCTAATTCTAAAGGCGCTAAAAAAACAGTTTCTTCCAATCGACCAGGTTGTCTTAATGCAGGATCGATCAGAGAAAGCTTATTCGTTGTAGCAAGAACTAAAAAACCTTTATAACTTTCGTATTTTAAACTTTCAAATAAACGAATTAAATCTTTGACTAAACGTAATTGAGTAGACACTGTGGAAAGAGCTAAAAAAGTAAGCTTTAAAACTTTGAATTTTACTGAATAACTTAAAGGGTGGCGACTTCTTATAGCATCAATAGGCGTGTGAATCCAAGGATCTTCTTTAATAGCTTCATGAGGTGCATTTCTTTTTTGTTTAAACATTTTCCAAATAAGAGCGGCATTGGTTGTAAAAGCAGGTGTGAGCTTTTTCGGAAAATTAATTAAGGTTGAAACTTTGAATTCATTTTTTTGTACGTTTTGCTTTAAAGAATTTGAACTATTGAATTTCTTACCAATAAGATTTTTTGGAATAGGACTTTCTGGTAAAACTGATCTTTTGCGAACAGGTGCTTGACCAGCTAGAGCTAAGTTTTGCTCTATAAAAGAATGAATTAATGATTTTTTCGAATGTTTTTTTTGGTAAATAAGTTTCGAAAAAGAAAAACGCATAGCTAAATCCTGGTCGTCGTATTCCTCATTGGTTTTTGCCCCTTTTCTTTTTGAAGCAATCATGTGAATATCTTCTAAATAAACAATTGCTGGTACATTAGCTTGTGCAATTCTAAAGAGCTTTTCCAGGCGTTTGACTGAGTTATTAATTCCACGTCTTCCAACACGTCCCAATCTTTTTGCATCTTCTACAAACAATTTCAATCCCGTTTCACCAGCCATTGCTTTAACTAGCAAATGAAGCGAATTCGTTCGCCCTCTATTTCCCACTAATAAAAGATTTTTAGCTTCTTGTTTTAAAAACATTCCAGTATAAATTTTAAGAATGATTGGGCCAAATTGATTCTGAACATCATAGTCGTAGCTTAGTCCGTTTACATCTTCTAGTTTTTTATTAAAATTCGTAAAAAAGCGATAAAAACGATTTTTTGGGTCATACGTTTCAGAATTTAAAAAACGATTAAACACACTCGTTTCAGCATTAATTTGATAAAGAGATGAAAAATTTGTATTTATTGTGCTTGCTGTGTTTTTCTTTAAAAAAAGTCCTTTTTTTCCTAAATTTGGAACTATTTGACTGAAGAAATTTTCATCAAGGCCAGAAAACTCTATTTCTTGATTTTTTTTCAAAAAGAGAGAAGAGCTTTCAGTTTTTTCTAAATTCAAGAGTGAATACTTTCTAGTTAATTTTTCAAAATGGCGAAGAGAATTTCGATTCATTAAAGGGATTTTAGAGGTTGACGACCTTACTTCTCTGCTTGCCGACAATAAATAAAGCACTCGTGTAGCTAAAAAGCTAGTCCCAACAAAAGAAAAAAGACCTGAAGAGCTATCAAGTTTTGAAACTGGGGGCATAAGTTCACTGTTTTCTATTAAAGAAGCATTATTTAAAGAATTTTCCTTTTTTCTTTCTTTTTGAAGAAAAGGGAGATTTTGAACATTCAAAAAGTTGTTTTGAGGAAAAAAGCTTTTGAAAAGAACTTTTTTTCCTGTTTTTTTCTCTTTTTTAAAAAAGAGAGAGATTAAAAGTGGTTTTTGACGACTGGTATCAAATGTAATAGCAAATTCTTTAATTAGAAAAGGTAAGAAAATTGTTCCTAAAGGGCCAAAAACACTGCTTGGTCTATCAAAGAAAAAAAGAGATTGACGAAATTTGCTTGAAAACTTCAAAATACGGCTTGTCAAACAAGCTTTTCCAAAAAAAGAAAAAACTGGTTTCCAGATTCGAACATTTCTAAAACGTTTTTGAGTCGAACGGGACTTTTTAGTTTCTTCTTGTTTTTGAAAAAACTCTGGATTTGAACGAAAACCTTCACCGAAATGAAATTGATTTTGACTTTCTTTTTGTAAAGAAAGTTTTTTAGACTGTGCAGAGAAAGAATTCTCTTTTATTTCATTTCTTTTAGATTCAGAAAGAGCTTTATATTTTTTTTGTGTTTTATCTATTCGACCAGCAAGAATCTCACCTGCTTTACGTAGTCTATTTTTCAGTTTTCGAAATCTTTCATCAGCTTGGTATTCAGCCATGTTGAGTTCGTCATTTTGGCTGTTTTGTGCTCGAATTATGAAAGGTTGTTTTTTAAGAAAAGACCAATGCATTTCTCTATAAGGTTCCAATTCAGTTAAAAGAAGTGATTCACCTAAACCAATTAAAAAAAAGAAATCTTTGTTTAAGAATTTTACATTCAATTTTGAAGTTGTCTTCTTTTTTTCTTTTGTGAAAACTTTAGTATTTTCTTTCATTTCAAAAACAGGTAACTTTAAAAAATCAGAAAGACTCTGAATATTTACCACGAAATAAGGAACTGGTTTTGTTTCTTTTGACTCTTGTTTTTGAATCTTATTTAAAAGGAAGATGGTCTCTTTCTTTCTTTTCGTATCATTTTTCTTTTCTAAAAAATTGAATAAGAAATTACCCTCCTTCCCCTTTCTTTGTAAAAAACGGAAAAAAGGTTCTGCTTTCATTTGATGAAAAAAAGAGGATTGAAAATGGTTTGAAAAGAAAGGTGTTTTTGAGAAAGAGAATTTTTCTCTTTTTCTTTTGTTAAGAATAAAAGGCTCTCTTTTTGCTAAAAGAAAGAGAGTTAAAGAAAAAGAAGATTTTTTTAATAAACTAAGGAAAAGCGGTGTTTTTTGTTTTATTCGAATTTCTAAAAATTCTGAAAAATTAAAGACCAATGAACCTAAAGTGTTCTCGTATAGGTACTTGTTTATTCTTCTGAATGTTCTTTTGAAACTAAGAAAATGTTTGAAGAGTAAAGTTGTTATTGAAAAAGTACATTTAAGAAAAAAATGGAAGGATGCTTTATAAATTTTTATTAATGAAAAAAGAGAAAAAATATGAAATAACGTAGCACACACCCAAAAACTAGCTCCTGCTAAAAGGCTCATATTTGAATGAGAAGAAAAATTCTTTTTTGCAACTTTTTCTAAGAAAAAAGCGTTTTTCTCTTTTTTCAAATGAAAACTTGATTGTTGTTGTGTTTTAGGTTGTAAAAGAAAGCTTTTTTCTAAATCTAAATAAGACTTCTCTGCTTTTTGTAAAAAACGATTTGAAAAATTTTTTTCTGAAATATTTCCTGGGATTTTTGAAAGAAAATTTCTAAGTGTTAAAATGAAAGGAATATTTCGTTTTTTTGGTGTTGAAGTAGAATTTCGACTCGTTACAATTCCTGCTTTTCTTCTAAATCTAACCTCTTTTTTAAGATTTTTTCTTTGGAGTGAAAGGTGTGGTTTACTTTTCAAATCGAAAGAAGAAGTTTGTAAAAAATGTTTTGATGCAGAAGGTTTTGTCAAAACCTCTTTTTCTTTTTTAGTTAATAACGAGTACACTTTTGTTTTTTTAACTAACTGAAGAATTTTTAAGAATTTTTGTTGTCTTTTCATAAGATTTAGCTTTTTGTGACGATTTAAAAAATGCTTTTCAAGAATTGTTTTAGATGAAAGAATCTGACTATTATTAAAACTAAAAAGTGATTTTTCTAAGAAAGAAGGAGAGTTTAAAAGTTTTCCATTTGTTAAAATGCGTGCTTTTTTCTTTCTAATAAAAACTCTTTCATTTTTACTCTCTAAAAAACTTTCAGCTTTTTCTTCTTTATTTAGATGAAGAGAAGAAAAGTTCATTCCATTTAGCATGTGGTTCTCTGAATTTTCCATAGCTAACAAAATATTCTTGTTATTAAAAGGCTTTTTACTTCTTAAAAAAGGTCTCTCTTTGTTTGTTGTTAGACCTATAAAATTGTTTAATAATTCTTTAACCCAAAGTTCATTTTTTTTGTTTTTATTTGAATCTAAAAGAAAGTTTTGTTTTTCATTCATTTTGTTTTCTTCTAAAAAGCTCTTTTCTTCTTTTTTTTTCATTTTTTCTGAATTTCTTTCTAAAATTTGACTATAAGCTAAAGGATGATTTTTTTTTAAATGTTCTAAACTTTCAAGAGACCAACTAGGACTAAGAAAAGCTTTTTCAGTTTTTGTGTTTAGCTCATACCAAAAGGAACCCTTTTGAAAAGGTGAAATATTTCCTCTTTTGTTAGCATTAGAATGACCATCATTTTGAGCAAAAGAAAACTGAGAAAAAGAAAAATCTTTCAACCCTTTCGAAAAAATTCCACTTAAATAATCAAAAGAAACATAATTTAAAATTAAAGTATAGTCACGACTAATCCCAAAACTTTCACGCCAATTCGTTAATGTATTTGACACATGTGTAAACTGGACTAACAATGGCGTTAAAAATGTTTTTTGAAAACTTCGATTCCAATCACTTCTTGAATCTAAAGGGGATGTTTCAGCAAAAGGATACCAAACAGTTTTTCTAAAATTCTTTTTTCTTTCCCATTTCAAAAATAGACTCTCTCTGCTTTTAGTTTCATTACGTAAATCTCTTTCTAATGTTTGTGCTGATTCTTTTATCTTTTCAGAACGAAAAGAGTATAAAACTTCAATATTTCGAGTTGAAAAAGGACTCTCTTTTTTAGAAAAGTAAAAAGAAGAATATTCTTCTTTTAAGAATTCAGAGGGAAGAAAGAAAGGTGGCTTTTTCAAACCATTCTTTACGTTCATAAAGGAAATAGGTGATGAGATATAGAAAGAAGAGTTTGAAGAATTTAAAAAATCACTGCTTTTCTTTTTAGAAAAAAGAAAAGAATAGATATTCTGAATACTGTTTAAAACCGAATTGTTAACCTCTTTTATTTGTTTTTGCCACAAACTCAAAATGGTGAAAAATTCTGTGTTTGATTCTAAACCATGTTTCACATTTTGTCTGAATCCATTAGAAAAAGAAAAATTTAAGGATGGTTGAATTTCATTTCTTTTAGAAGAAAAGTCTTCAATCGAAAAATGTAAGTAACTTTCGTTACCCGGAAGAACAGCTGTGGTGTTTTCTTTGAAAGAAGAGAGAAATTCTAGATTTAAACTAGAGCTTTTTTGAGTTTTGGCTTTTTTAATGAAAGGATGTAAAGTAATGGGCTTATAATCAACTAAGACGCTTGATTTGAAAAAGAAGGTGTCTTCACCTTTTTGAATCAAAGAAAGAGGGAAGAGCCTTTCTTTTAAGAAAAAGAAAGAAACGTCTTTTCTTCTTTCTAGAGAAGAAAGAAAATCAGAAGTACTATTTGTATTTGAATAAAAAAGTGGTAAAAAAGAATTTTTAAAGCTTTGGTTTTTTTGAATTGGAAGAAGCTTTTCCTTTCTATTTATTAATTTTTTTTTGTGTAAAAGAAGTAAAAGAGGAGAAGAGTTTTTTTTCTTTGACAAAAAACGTTCTTCTCTAGATAAAGAAAGATTACTTAAAAAAAATTGGTTAGCAAATTTAAAAAATTTGTTTTTTTCGGTTTTTTGTGTTTCTTTTTTTCGATTTGATAGCTTCGTTTTTTGAATAAGAGTAGATGCTAACACTGGTCGAAAATTTTGAGTGTGAACTAGTTTTGACATTTTTTTATTTAGTAAAAATGAAGCTTTCTGGAACAATAAAGGAAAATCAGAGATTCTTTTTTTCTTTAAAAAAGAACCTTTTTTTTCGAGTGTTTGTTCTTTCATCAATTGAGCTAAATTAATATTTTCTTTCTTTGAAAAACTTATTTTCGCTTTTCGAGACATTTTTCTAAAATAAAGTGTTTCACGAAGCCAATCACACAGCTTTTCAAACCTAACAACTTGACGATAACGTCTTCTTTTAGACAAAATAGATAAAATTTTTTTTCTTTCAGTACTTGAATTTAAGATGGATTCATTTTTTTTGAAATCAGAAGAGGAACTTAAACTGTTTTTATTTTTTGTATTTTGACTTGCCTGTTTTGATTGATAGTATTTTGTTGCTTCTAAAGCTTTAAAACCTCGTATTTTAGGTTTTGTTCGTAGTTGCCATAAAAGTTCAACAGTAGGTTTTTGAAGAAATTTATTAGATACAAAATTCATTTTATTTATTTTTTTATAAAAGAATCCTTTTTTTCTTTTAGAATCCCATTTTTGAAAAACAAGATTTTCATCTAAATTTAAATGAAATTTTGTGTTTTTTAGAAATTTAGAGAGACTAAATTTCATTGGTTTTGTTCTAAATGTATCAAAATTGCTGAAAGAATCTAAAAGTTTTGTTGAACCATAAGAATTCTGAAAGTAGTTTAAAAACAAAGACCAATTGTTTATGTACGCTAATTTAATGGGAGTGTTTCCTCCTGTTTTTTGTTTTTGAAAAAATGAAGAGTTTCCTTTTTTGCTGATTAAAGAAGAAGAAAGAGCAGTGCGTTCCTTTTTTTCTAAATGTTTTCGGCCAACTAGAAGTTTAGAAAAAGAATATTGTCCATTTTTTGGTAAGTAGAGTAAAGAACCACCTAAGAAACGATTCACATCTTTGTGAGGATTATTTAAAGCTAGTTTTCTTTCTGTTCTTTTTCTGATTTCGTACCAAAAAAGACTTTGGTTTTCTTGTGCAGAACCTCGTAAAAGTCGCTTACTTGTCTCATTCTTAAAAGGCGAAGAACTTTCTATAGAACGAGCATAAATTTCTAAGGCACTCGGTGGAATTCGAATTTCTATTTTTAAAAATGACTCTTTTTGTTTTTGAGAAATAGGGGTTTCCGTATTGTTCAAAAAGAGATTAGATTCACCAGTTAGAATGAATGAAGAAGAAAGGCTTTTTTTCAATTTTACCAAATCAGAAAGACTATATTCAGGTAACTGATAACCCGAATGAAGGATTGGACTTTTTTTAGCTAATTTTTGTTTATTTAATAAAAAAAAGACCTCCTTTTGAATTTTAAGAGGTCCTCTTTTCTCACTTTTCTTATTTAAACTGAAAAAAGGGGGACTTTTTTCTTTCTTTTTACTTTTCTTTTTTTGTGTTGGAAGCTCAGTTTGAACAGTCTGGTTTTTGTTCATTAGGAAAGACTTGTTTGAAAAGGACTCAGATTCTCTTTTTGTTTTGAAATTTTGTTTTTCTTTTTGTTTTAAAATTGTGTGTCCTGATTCTAAATAAAGAATGTGGTGTAATTTCTCATAAAGAAATTTTGCTTTTCTATAAGAATTCAGTGGACTTTGCTTTCTAAAATTCAGAGTTTTTTCTCTAGACCAATCTTTTTCGAGAAATTCTTTTCCAATCCAATTCGAAAGATTCGAATTTTTCGTTAACCATTCATTCCACAGCATCGAATTTTTTGTAGAATTTCTTATCTTTTTAGAAAAAGAGCCCCAAAAATGAGAAGAGGCCTGAGCTCCGTTCAAATTGTTCTTTTTCAAAACATCTCTTTCTTTATTTAGAAATTTTTCTTTTCCAGCCATTTTAGAGTAAGAAAAAGGAAGATTTAAAAATTCAGCAGAAAAAAACGCTTCTCTTTCAGAATTTTCAAGGCTAATAGGTGTATTTTTTCTAAAAGCTTTTGAACCAGGATAGTAAATTGCTGTCAACTTTAGAGTTTTATTACAAGATTTGTCTTGTTGGGGTAAGCCTTTTGGTGAAAAGAAAGGATTCGTTTGAAAATGATTCATTCCTTCTTTCATTTTTGGTCCAGAAGAAAAAAAACTGCTCTTTTCCTTTTTTACGAAAGGTAAAGAAGAAAACAAAGGGCTAAAGAATTTTTTCTTTTTTTCAAAAGAAAAGAAAAAATCATTTTCTTTGTTTTTATTCTTATTTCTTTTTTTATCGAGTAAATTTTGAAGTCTTTTCTCAAGATTAGGACTTTTTTCTTTTTTTAACGAAAAAAAAGAAGTTGGGAGCATTTTTTGTGCGAATTCATCCATAAATAACCAGCCTTTTTCTTTATGAATTTCAGTATTTAAAAAAGAAAACAACGGTTCGCTTTTGAAATTATGCCAATACCAAGAAAAAAAAGTGCGCTCTTTAAGAAAAACATTCCACCAATCTTCTTCCTCTCTTATTAAAGAACTTTTTTCAAAATCAAAAACAGGTGCTGTGTTTAAAACATTCTCTTTGTCTAGGTTTTGAAATTTTAAAAGCTTTTGTAAAGAAGCTTCTAAAAAGTGTGTTTCAAAAAAGGGTGCTTTTTCAGTTTTTTCGGTCATTTTATCGCTAATTGTGCAATAGTATTCTTCAAAATGAAAAAGACGATTTGCCCATTTAGACTCTAAAGTTTGACGAATTGTATCATGATAATAATTAACGTTTTTAATGTTTTTTAAGGTTTTATCGAACAAACTTTTTTTGTAGTCTAAATAGTAGAGTGTTTCCCATGAGAAAGCATTTTCTATAAAAAGAGTGCCTCTGGCCTTTGTAATGTTGCTAGGGCCAAAAAAAGAAGTCTGGTGTTTTTCTTTCACTTCTTCAAAAATGCTCTGACTTTTTTGCACATTTAAAGTGAAATCAGTATTTAAAAATTTTTGATTTGAACTTATAAAAGTTAATCCTAAAAGACCAAAAAAGGGTAACATCCAATACCATGAAATGTTTTTTTCTGTCAGCCATTCAGGTAAATTCTTTCTAGAATTTTCTAAATTTAAAAAAGAATTAGAACTCGCATTAAACCAACGTAAACGTAAAAGTAAAAACGAAGATGGAAGTCTTGACCACCACGTTTTTCGATGGGAAAAAATCATCAGTCCTGAGAAAGAAAGAAGAGACTGTTTTCTTTTAAAAAGAGTCGCATTTAATGCTTTTTTTGTTTTGAAGTGTCCCCCTGCAAAAGAGAAAAAGCCGAACGGTTTTCGTTTAGTTTCAACTTCTTTGATTTTAACAAGAAAGTCAGAACCTTTTTTTTCTTTTTTTTTCTTTAAATTCAGAGAATCGAAAGAAGTGTTTTCTGGGTTTTGAAGAAATGTTTTTTTCTCATTTCTCTTTTTGAAACTCAAACTAAAAGAGGTGTCATTTGTATAAAATGACTCTTTAAAATGCCAATCAGGAGAAATGCTTAGTTGCCTACATGTATTTTTTCTAAATTTAAAAGAAGAAGATTTTTGAAAAAAAAGAAAACATTGGCTATTAGGGGCCTTAGATATGGAAGAGGCAAGCTCTCCTTTAGATAAAAAAAAGGTCTTTCTTCTAATTAACTGAAAGAGGCTTTTTCCAGACGTGTGGATGAAAAAATTAGATTTGAGTTTTTCTTTGCTATCAAAAGAAGAGTTTTTTTCTTTTTTCATAAAAAGGAGAGCTTTTGGTGGCAAGGCTGCACATTGTTTAGTGTTTTCTTTGAAGTTTTCTTTTTTTTGTAACAAAGAGTTGTAGTTAGATAAGTTTTTTTTTAAAAAAACTTGATGAGTACCTGTACGATTCAAATGATTATGAACACGAAGACTAAAATTTATAGCTTTTTGCTTTAATTTTTTGTCTAATAAGATTCTTTGAAAATTAGACATGTTTTTTTTTCTTTTTAATGTATTGGGCAAGATTCTTCCTTATTAATTTAGTTAGTTGCGCAGTGCATAGTTTTTCAAAAAAAGAACTGTTTTTGAAAGATAAAAGCCTTTTTCTTTTTTTTTTCAAATTACAGACCTTCTTTTACCTAATACGCATAAAAAAGGGGGGGGTTTGAAACTAGTAAGTTCTGGTGTGAAAAACATTTTTCAGTTTTTCCTCTTCTAATTCAAAAAAGAACTGGAACAGGGTTCCGGCCCAAAAAAGTTCAAAAGCCCTTTTTTTTTGGACGGGGTTTTTTAAAAAGGGTTGCACCCTTTTTAAAAAGCGGAGCTCGGGCAAAAGCCTTTTTCCCCTTTCTTTGAAAAAAAGGAAAAATAAAGGTTTCCTCTTTTTCTAGTTTTTTGGGGAAGGGTTGCACCCCAACAAAATCAAAAACAACTTTCTCGTTAAAAAAAGAAGAAGGTTTCCTCGTTTTCTAGTTTGCTGGGGAAGGGTTGCACCCTTCATTTTTGAAGTAAAAAAGAGCTTTTGATAAAGGGCGAAGCCTGTAACCCAACCCGGAACCAATAAAAATTCAAAGGCCTTCTTTTTATACAAAGAAAGGGCCTCTTAAATTGTTCGGGCCATGTTGTTTTTTGGCCCAGAAAAAAACTTCGAGCCTCTTCCTTTTTATGGGCTTTTTTCTCTGGAAAAAAAAGAAAAAGGCGGTGCTTTTTAAAAAGGGCCTTTTCAATATTTCGGGCAGAAGCCCTCGCTCCGCCAAAAATAAAAAGGGCGCAGCCTTTTTTAAAAACCCCGTTCCGGTTTGGGTTAAACTTTTCTTAAGAAAAAAGGCCATTCTAAATCTTATGTGCTTTGAATGTATAAACGAATTTAAGAGCAAAGTTTTCCTTTAAAAAGTCAAAATTAGTTCTATAAAATTTCAAAATTTTTCTTTTTTTGAATATTCTAAGTTTTACAAAATTGGAAACAACTCTCATAAAAAATTGTTTCTAAAAGCTTTTTTACAAAAAGCTATAAAAAATCTACTGTGAGATTTTCTTTAAATACCAGGTGATCTACTTTTTATAAAAAGGCCCAACAAACTTAAAAACGTCTTTCTTCTTTAAAAAAGAAGAAAGCGGGACTTTTGACTTTTTAAAAAGAGTTGCATCCTTTCTTTGTTGGCAGGGCGCAGCTGGAACCCCGTTCGGGTTTCTACCCAAAAGAAAAGTTCTTCCCAAAAAAGGGCGCAGCCCGAACTTCACCAAAAAAGAAAGGGCTCCTAGCACTTTATAAAAAGCTCCGCGAGGGCCCCTGCCCGAACCTTTTTTTTGGGCGGAGCTCTTTAAAAAGCCCCCTTAAAAAAGGGGATTTTAATAGCCTCATTTTCAAAAATAAGGATGGTTTTTGAAAAAGGGTTGCACCCCCCCCTCTTTTTAAGGTTTCTTGCAGAGTTTTGAATTTAAAGTCAAAACCTTCCGCTTTTTTATTTTAAAACAAAAAGTTTTTAGAAACAATTTTTTAATAAAAAAAAAAGAAAAAAATTTTTAGAAAACTTTTTTGTGAAGAGAAAAGAGAATAAAAAAAGCATTTTTAAAACCTATCTACTTATACGCCCATGGACCCATCTGCTCATGCTGAGCTCTAAAACCTTAAAAAAAGGCCATTAAAAAGGAATGGGAATTTTTGGCCCAGAAAAAAGATTCCGGCTGCGCTCTTTTTTGGAAGGGGCTTTTCTTTTGGGTAACGAGCTGCTGTTTTCTAGTTTGTTGGGCCAAGGCGGAGTTTTTTTTAATAAAAGAGAAAAGTTTGCTTCTGGCTTTTTTTTTGCCGAAAAAGAAAAGTGCTGGCCCTTTGAATTCTTAGAAGGTATTCTCTTTTTACGTAAAACGTCAAAAAGGGAGGACTTTTTTTTTTAATAAATATAAGAACCTCTTTAGAAAGAAGCATAAATGCCCAAATTTTTTTATAGAGCTATTTAAAAATTTAAAAAATCATTTTACCTACTAAAAAAGAGTGCCTTGTCTTTCTTTCTTTCTTATATAAAAAAAAAGAATAAGGTTTTATTTAAAGCTAAAAAGAGAATGTTTTAAATTGTTTCAAAACAGCTTTTCTTTTTTGCGCAAAAGAAAAAAGCCCGAGGACTCTTTTCTTTTTTAGAAGTTAAGAAGCTAAAAAGGTATTTAAAAATCCCCCATTTTTCTTTTTTAAAAAGAAGAGGGAGAAAAGGGGACATTGTTCTTTTTGTTTTTTTATAAAAAGAGAATTTCTTAATAATTTATCATAAGAGAAAAAAACCCGCTTCTTAAAAAAAATGGAAAGGTCCCCTTTCTTCTTTTAAAAATGGGGACTTAAAAACCATTCTTTGTTGCTTTAAAAAGTCCCCTGCGGGAACATTAAAAAGAGATATTTTTGCTTTAAAAAGGCTTTTTTAAAAAAGCTATTTTTCTAAAAAAGCTGTTTTTATTAAAAAAATCCCGAACGGGGTTCGGGTTACACCCTTTTCTCTTCCAAAAAAAGAAGAAGGCGACGTTCGGGTCTTACCCGAGCTCCGCTCGGGTAAAACTCTTTTTATTTTTTATTAAAAAAACCTTTTTCTCTTCCAAAAAAAAGAAGAAGGCGGAGGTCGGGTCTTACCCGAGCGGAGCTTGGGCAAAAGCCCGAACGGGGTTTTTTCAAAGGGTTGCACCTGAGCTCCGCTCAGGCAAAAGCCCGAACGGGGGTTTTTCAAAGGGTTGCACCTGAGCGGAGCTCAGGCAAAAGCCCTTTTCTTTTCCAAAAAAAGAAGAAGGCGGGGCACGAAATATTTAAAAGACCTGAACCCCGTATAGGTTCGGCTTGCACCCCCTTCTTTCACAAAAAAAGGAAGGGTTAAATTTGGCTTCTAGAGCTCTTTTTTGAGAAAAGGTCAGAATTGCTTAAAAACGAAAGTTTTTAAAAAATATTCTTTCTTAAAAACTTTTTTTATTTAAAAAAAAGTAGAGAAGGTTTTCTCTAAAAACCCTCAGAAAGGGCTAAATTTGGCTTCTAGAGCGAGTTTTTTGAGAAATAGATAAAATCTATCATGAGAGAAAAAACCCTCCTTCTTCCACAAAAAAGGGAAGGGCTAAATTTGGCTTCTAAAGCGAGTTTTTAGAAAAGCTTAGAATCCCCTAAAAAAAATTTTTTCTTAAAAAAATAGCCTTTTTAAAAGAAGAAGAAGAAAAGGGTTGCACCCCTTTTCAAAAACCCCGTTCGGGGCCTTTTCTTCTAAAAATGGGGAACCTTAAAAAAGTTTTTTTATTCAGATAAAAAGCAGAGAGGGCCCCTGCCCGAACCAAAAAAATTATAAGGTGAGGGCCCCTGCCCGAACCAAAAAATTTTTAAGGTTCGGGTTGTTTTGATAAAAATCCTCAGAAAGGGCTCAAATTTGCTGCTAGAGCGAGTTTTTTGAGAAAAAGATAGAATCTATCATAAAATAAAAAAAACCCGCTTCTTAAAAAAAATGGAAGGGCTAAATTTGACTTCTAGAGCCCTTTTTGAGAAAAGGTCAAAACCGGAACGGGGTTTTTTAAAAAGGCTGCGTACCTTAGAAATGTGTTTTTTCTCAAAAAACCCTCACATAGCCCTTTTCTTTTTTTTGGCAGGGGGTGCAACCCGAACCTGAGCGCGGTTCAGGCCTTTTAAAGATTTCGGGCCCCGCCAAAAAAGAAAAAGGGTGTAACCCGAACCTGAACGGGGTTCAGGCCTTTTAAAGATTTCGGGCCCCGCCAAAAAAGAAAAAGGCCCTCTTACTTTTAAGTAAAAAAGAGCTTTTAAAGAAGGGCCTCATAATTTATAAGGGTCTCCTTCTTTCAAAAAAAAATGGAAGGGCTAAAATTTGCTTCCTTTTATTTTCAAAGAGAGAGGAGTAAAACTCGAACATTTTTCTTTTCAGGGCCAAAAGAAGAAAAGGGTGCAACCCGAACCCTGTCCAAAAAAGAAAAGGGTTTTTGCCCGAGCTCCGCTTTTTAAAGAGGGTGCAACCCAAACCTGAACGGAGTTCAGGCTATTGCCCTGCCAAAAAAGCAGAAGGGTGTAATCCAAACCAGAACTCCGTTCGGGCCTTTTCAATTTTTCGGGCCTTTTTCTTTTTGGGCGGAGCAAGGGCTTTTGCCCAAACCTTTTTCTTTTTGGGCGGAGCTTTTTAAAAAGGGCCCCCGTAAAAAAAAAGGATTTTTATGGGCTTTTTTCTAATAAAAAGCTCCGCTCTTCTTTTTTGCGTAAAAATTGGAACTGGGTTTTTTAAAAAGGCTGCACGCTTTCTTTTTTTGGCAGGACCCATTAAAAAAAAAGAATTTAAGAGGCTCGAACTCTGGCTTCTTTTTTTACAGAAAAAGGGTTTGTACCCTCACCATTTCATTTTTTTGGTTCGGGCCTCTTAATTATTCCGGGCCCTCGCTCGGCCCAAAAAGAAAAAGGTTCGGGTTTCGTCCTTTTCTTTCGTATTAAAAAAGAAAGACTTTTTGTATTAAAAACATAAATGCCCATATTTTGCTTATAGAGCTAAAAAAAGAGTCTAGTTTATTTCTAAACTTCAAAAAGTGCATTTTAGATTCTTATTTTGCTCAGAAAAAGCATGTTTTTAAATTTTTAAAACTCGGGCTTTTTTCTTAATTAAAAAGTCAAAAGAATAAGGAAAAAGAAAAAACTCGTTTCTTTTTCTTTTTTTTAAGAAGAGAGGAAAGAGAATCTTAAAATAGGCATTCCTTTCTTTTTATGAATTTTATAAAAAAAAATTTTTTGAAATTGTCTAAAAAGCTAAAAGCTAAAAGCTAAAAGCTAAGGCTAGCAAAAGAGAAAAGGTCAATAAATAAGAGAGGAAAAAACTTCTTAAATTTAAAACTTTTCTTTTGTTGACCTAGCAAAAGAAAAAGCAGAAAACTGCCCACCAATCCGATTAAAGAAGAAAAACCCGAACGAGGTGAGGGCAGGGGCCCTCACCTTATAATTTTTTTGGTTCCGGCCCGAAAAATCTAAAAGGTCCATTTTTTTCTGGGCAAAAAAAGGGTATTTACGCTAAAGAAGAGCCCCGCAAAGAAGAAGGGCAAGCTCCTCTTTCAAAACAAAATCCAGCCCTTTAACAAAAGCAACCCCCCTCAAAAAAACAACCCAGCCCTTCTTTTTTAAAAGTTTTCAAAAGAAATTCACTCTCTTAAGTAAAAAAGATTTCTAAAAAAAGAGGTCCCTGAAGAATTGTTTTTTTAATAATCTCCTATTTTCTCAAAAAAAGCTTTTTTTGAAAAAAGCTTTTTTGAATTTAACAAGAAAGCAAAACTTTGTTTTGGTTAAATAGCTCTATAAGCAAATTTTAGCCCTTTATGAGCTTTCTTATAAGAAAGCTTTTGTTTTATTAAGAGAAAATTTCTTTCTTTTTTTCTTTTCCTTTGATTTGGAAAAAGAAAAAAGATTAAAAAAAACTACCTAAAAACTTCCCAAACTCCTCCATTGTGACAGCAGGTGACCAAAAGAAAAGGTTTTAGAAAAGAATTTAAAAGAAAATTAAAAAAAAAGAACACACTTAAACTCACTCAAACAGCACAATCAAAAATGCTTTACTCTTGTTTTTAAATTTTTTTTGTTTCTTTCGTTGGTCTCCCAAATAAAAGGAAAATTTTCTAAAAACTTTTTTTTGAAATCAAACCATCGAACAAAACCCAACCATTATAGAAAAATGAACCCTTTAGGAATCGGCAAGGTTTCTAAAAGAAGGCTCCACCAGGTTTCCTTTTTTTTCTTTTTGTAAAGGCTTCGTCCTCTGGAAAAAGTGGGGACCTGGACTTCGTTTGTTTCAAAGCTAGTCTGAATTCAAACAAAAGGAGTCTTGAAGAAAGAAAAGGCACTTTCATAACGCTTTTTATTAAACAGTCGAAAATTTAAGAAGGATTTTTGCTTCCTGTTTTTCTCTAAAATGAAAATACCCTTTGTTAAAGAAGAAAAGGGGGGTGTAACCCTATTTCAAAAAATCTTGTTCGGTTTTTTTGTTTTTCTTCAAAGACTCTTTTTAGAAACGGAGAATTCCACTTCTCAACTCATGGTTCTCCTACATTTTTTTTTATTTAGAGAGGGGGCCATCCCTTTTTTAAGAAAAGACCTTTTAATTTCTAATTTTTTGAAGAAGGAAAAAGATTTTTAGTTAGAAAAGGTGTAACCCAAACCATGTTTTTGAAATAGGGTGGAATCCTTCCCCAACAAACTAGAAAACCGGAACGGGGTTCCAACCAAAAAATAGAAAAGGCCCGAACTCCGTTCGGGCTGCACCGTTTTCTTTTCCAAAAAAGAAGAAGGCGGGGTCCAAAATCTTTAAAAGGCCTGAACCCCGTTCAAGTTCGGGTCTTACCCTCCTTTTAAAAATAAAAAAGAGCCCATAAAATTAAGAGGCCCGAGCTCCGCCCAAAAAGAAAAAGGTTCGGGCAAAAGCCCTTGCTCCGCTTTTTAAAGAGGGCAAAAGCGCTTTTCCCCTTTCTTTGTAAAAAAAGGAAAAAAGAATGTTTCCTCTTTTTCTAGTTTTTTGGGGAAGGGTTGCACCTTTTTCTTTTTTTTGAGCAGAGCTCGGGCCTCTTAATTGGGCCCTGTTTTTGAAAAAGGGCTTTTTTCTTTTTTTTAAAGAAAAGAATCAGAGAAAACAAAAGTTCAAAATAGCACCTTTGATTTCTATATTGAATAAGAACAAGCTTTTTCTTAAAAAAAGTCTAATAAGAAAACATTTTTTAAGAAAAAGCTTTATCATTTACTCTTTCTTTTTTTTAAGCAAAAGAGATTAAAGGGCAATTGCTTTACTCTTTTGCTTTACTCTTTTTTGTTTTTTTTTAAGAGAAAACTTCTCTTTAAAAAGGGGGTAATGGGCAGTAAGTTGCCTATCTTCTCAATTCAAAAAAAGAAAAAAAGAAAAAAAAGAATTAGAAATTTTCAAAAGATCTTTTTTTTGTAAAAGCATTTTGAAAAAAGAAAAATTTAAGAAAAACATCTCTTCTAATTCTTTTTTAATAAAATAAGCTTTTTTTATTGGTTTTTTTAGAAGAAAAAAGACTGCGCCGAGATTTAGGAAAGTTTTTTTCTAAATAAAAATAAGCCCAACAAACTAGAAAACGACTTTTTTTAAAAAAAGAAGGCAGGGCCCGCTAAATTTAAGAGGCCTGTAACCCAAACCCTGCAAAAAAAAGAAAAGAGCAAACTTTTTGGGCGGAGTGAGGGCCCCTGCCAAAAAAAGAAAAGGGCTTTTGCCCTCACTCTGCCCAAAAAAAAGAAAAAGGTGCAACCCGAACCTGAACAGAGTTCAGGCCAAAAAAGTCGAAAGGCCTCGTCAAAAGAAGAAAAGGGTGCAACCCTTTGAAAAAACCCCGTTCGGGTTTTTGCCCGAGCTCCGCTTTTTAAAGAGGGTGCAACCCGAACTTGAACGGAGTTCAGGCCTCTTCTTTTTTGAGGGCTCCGCCTTCTTTTTTTGGAAAAGAAAAGGGCTTTTGCCTGAGCGGAGCTCAGGTGCAACCCGAACCTGAACTCCGTTCAGGCCTTTTTAATATTGTGGGCCCCGTCCAAAAAAGAAAAGGGTGCAACCCTTTTTAAAAAACCCCGTCCAAAAAAGAAAAGGGCTTTTGCCCGAGCTCCGCTTTTTAAAGAGGGTGCAAGCCGAACCCTGCCTTCTTCTTTTTTTTTGGAAGAGAAAAGGGCTTTTGCCTGAGCAGAGCTCAGGTGCAACCCGAACCTGAACGGGGTTCAGGCTATGGTCCCGCTAAAAAAGAAAAGGGCTTTTTTTTTAAAGGTCATAATCTATTCAAAAAATATTTTTGCTTTTAAAAAGGTCCCCGAAGGGGACTTAAAAAGAGACTTTATCTTTTAGCTTTTAAAAAAGATTTTTTCTTAAAAAAAAGACTTTTTCTTTTAAAAAGTGTATTTTTTCTTAAAAAAGTTTTTTTTTGAAAAAAGCAAAGAGGTTTTCTCTAAAAACCCACTTCTTAAAAAAAATGGAAGGGCTCAAATTTGCTGCTAGAGCACTTTTTTAAAAAAAAGAGAGAAAATCTCTTATCACGAGAGAAAAAACCCTCAGAAAGGGCTAAATTTGGCTTCTAGAGCTCTTTTTTTGAGAAAAGGTCAAAACCGGAACGGGGTTCCGGCTGCGTACCTTAGGACTGGGTTTTTTATCTAAAAAACTCTCATAAAAGGTTCTATTTTGCTTTTTTTTTTAAGATAGAAGAACTCTTAAAAAAAAAGCGAAAATTAGCCCTTCCTCTTTTTTTTCTGGTCCTTCTTCTTTTTTTGACTTTTTTTACAAAAAAGGGGAAAGAGCCCCCTTAAAAAAAAGATTTTAATGGGCCCTTGTTTCTTTTGGGGGGAGCTCTTCTTTTACGTAAAAACCCGAAGCGTTTTCTTTTTTGGGGGTGGGGCTCCTTTCTTTCTTTAAAAAACAGAACCCGGGGTTCAAGCCTCTTAAATTTTAAGGCCCTTTTCTTTGTCATAAAGAAGAAGTCGGAGCGCGGGCCTCATCAATTTTTAGGGTTTTTAATATTTTTGGGCGCAGCTTGAACCCCTTTAAAAAAAAGGATTTTTGAGGGCCTTTCTTCTGTCAAAAAAGAAGAAGGTGGAGCTCGGGCCTCTTCTTTTTGAGGTCCCTTCTTCTTTTTGGGCGGAGCGAAGGCCCGAACTCTTCCTTTTTTTTATTGAAGAGACCCGAACGTTTTTCTTTTTAGGCGAAGCTCTTTAAAAAGCCCCCTTCAAAAAAAGGATTTTTATGGGCTCTTTTTGAAATCAAAGGAGGGTACAAAGAAAAAAAGGATTTTGAGGGCTCCTTTTTAAAGAAAAGAAGGAGGGCCCCTGCCCTCACCCTTAAGATTTTTGGGCGGAGCACGAGCCCCCTTCAAAAAAAAGATTTTTATGGGCTCTTTTTTAAAGAAAAAAGAGGGCCTCTTAATTTTATGGGCTTTTCTCTTAGTAAAAGGAGGGTACAAACCGGTACAGGGTTCTGGCTGCGACCTTCTCCGCAAACAAGAATAAGAAGGGTTTTTACTTTCACGTAGCCCTTTTCTTTTTTTTTAGGCAGAAGCCCCGCTTTTTAATAAGGGCAGAGCTTTTCTTTTGCGTAATAACCGCAACAGGGTTTTTTAAAAAGGCTGCGCCCTATCTAAACTTTGGACGTTTTCAATATAAGAGCTTCAAAACAAGGGTTTTTGTTTTTATTTCTTTTTATTCAACCATAGACTGATAAGTAGCAACAGTTGCAGGAGAATGACGGTTTAGGTGTCTGAAAATCCAATATTTGAAAAGTGCGTCCAATAAAACAGGGAAAGTTCCGACTAATAATAAGATAATATTTTCATTTTCAGGTAAACCAAAATGCTCAAACAAGCCTGAAAACAAAACTTCCCAACCACGTGGTGAGTGGAAACCAACTAGTAAATCAGTAAATAATAACATTAAAAAAGATTTACGACTATCTTTTAAACTAAAAAATGATTCAAATAAAAAGGCAGTTGTATTCATAATTGACATTTTCATATTTAGAAGTAAAAAACACAAAGTTCCTAATCCCATGAAATCAGCTAAAAGATTTGTAATAGCTTCTCTACTTTCATGATTATAGTGTTCGGCTAACTCTATTGTTTTTTCTTGTAAACGATGCTCCATAATCGATAAAGAATCAATTTTTTTTTGATTTACCCCTTCAAAAGAAGAAAGAGGGCCATTCGCCCAAGCTCCGCTCGGGTTTTGAACAAAAGAAACACTAAAATGTTCTTCTTTTTTCGACTCAATGCTTTCAGCTTCGTTTTCTTTGACGAAAAGAGAACTGCTTAGTTTTTTTTCATTTTCAATCGAATCGTCTGCCATTGCTGAAGAAGTACCTCTTAAATTTAAAAAGGGCTCGTTTGGTTTAACAAGAGATTCGAAGTAAATTTTTTCTTCAAATCTAGACATTTCATAAAAGGCTCTTTCTTGAAGATTAAAATTTAAGAAAATTTCAGATTGTTTTCGGTCCCAAAAATCTTCGATTAAAGGGCGAAAAATATAGGTTTTTGTCGAAAAATTGGCTAAAAGTGGAAGAAAAAACAAAATAAGCAACGATTTGACACTAGTTAATAATAAATATTTTGAAAAACGAAACTCTTTAACTAAAGGCTCAGCTGTGCCAATTGAGAGTTGATTATAAAATCTATCTAGCATTCTTAAAATTGAGCGAGGAATAAAACCAATTCTTTCTAATTCCATAATACATTTTTTTTTCTTTTTTTTTTTGAGACTAAAACGAAGAACCAAGTTCGAAAATCTCTGCAAATAAAAAGATTGTAACCCGAACCCTCCTTTTAATAAGAAAAGAGCCCATAAAAATCCTTTTTTTTTATGGGGGCCCTTATTAAAAAGCTCCGCCCAAAAAGATAAAGGGCCCGAAAAAATGAAAAGGCCTTTTTAAAAAACGGAGTTCAGGTTCGGGTTGCACTTTTTTTCTCCTTCTTCCTATTATACAATAAAAAAGGGGGCTTCAAAAAAATTTTTTTCTTTTAAAAAAGTCCCCGAACGGGGTTTTTTCAAAGGGTTGCATTCTTTCTTTTCCTTTTTTAATAAAAAGAGGGAGAAATGGGCTTTTCTTTTTAGGGATTTTTAAAGATAAAAAATTGCATTTAACCAATGCAGAAAGTAGTCTTAAAAAAAAAGAGAAAAAGCCTTTAAACAAAAGAGTTTCTTTTTTAGAGAATAAAAGTTTTTCAAAAAATTCCTTCGAATCCTTTTTATCTTAAAAAGGCAGAAAAAAGTTTTTTTGAAAGAAGGGGGCGCAGCCGGAACCCTGTTCCGGTTTTTAGATAAGAACTCCTCTCTGCTTTATTTTCTAAATAAAAAAATTTTCTAAGTTTAAGAAAAAGAGCTTTTTTTGAAGGTCCCCTTTCTTCTTTTAAAAATGGGGACTTTTCTTTTTCAAAAAAAAGCTATAGAAACAAAAAATAGCCTTTTAAGAAAGTTATTGAAAAAAGCTCTTTCGGCTTTTTTCTTTTGAAAAAAGCTTCTTTTTGAAAAAGTCCCCCCCCCCTTTTTAAAAGAAAAAAATAGCTTTTAAAAAGCTGACAGGGAAAATCTTTTCTTTAAGCAAAAATAGCCCTTCCATTTTTTTTTTAAGGGAGTGCAGCCCTTTCCCATAAAACTAGAAAAAGAGGAAACCTTCTTTTTTTTTCCTTTTCTTACAAAGAAAAGGAAAAAAGAGCTTTTGCCCAAACTTCGTTGGGGTAAGACCCGAACCTGAACTCCGTTTTTTAAAAAGGCCTCTTAAATATTTCGGGCCTTTTTCTTTTCCAAAAAAAAGAAGAAGGCGGAGCGAGGGCCAAAGAGAAGTTTTTTAACAAAAGAGAAAAACTTTTTTCTAATTCAAAAAACCCCCCAATTTTGAATTTAAGAAAGGCCCTGAGTTTAGTTTTTCATTTTCTTAAATTTCAAAATAAGGCTTTTCTAGATTCCAATTAGCCAGTGCTTTTGGTTTGAATATTAAAAAAAGAAAACTGGAGCCCTTTAAAAGTTCTCTAAAAAGGTTAACCTTTGAACTTTTTCTCTGCTTTTTATTTAATAAGCACTTTTTTTTTGTTACCTGCTTTTTTCCTTAAGCTTTTGTATGACAACAAACTTGTTGTCATACAAACCTACACCTCTAGCATTTAGATAAAAAAGGGAAAATCACAAAATTTTTTTATTAAAGAATGAAAAATTTTTTAGAAAAAAGAATGAAAGCAAAAAAAGCTTCCAGAGACTTTTTTATTAGTCAATAGGTCTCATTGATAATACTGGTTCGTCAAAACGGTCAATACCTTTTTCAAAACCAGCTGCTGCTGCACGAGCACGACCAGCGTGCCATAAGTGACCAACGAAAATAAAGAAACCTAAACAGAAGTGTGATGTAGCTAACCAAGAACGAGGGCTTACAAAGTTTACAGAGTTAATTTCTGTTGCAACACCACCTACTGAGTTTAATGAACCTAAAGGAGCGTGAGTCATGTATTCAGCGGCACGACGTTCTTGCCATGGTTGAATATCATTTTTAAGTTTATTAAGATCAAGACCGTTTGGACCACGTAAAGGTTCTAACCAAGGCAATTTGTTTAAATTGTTTTATCAAACACCCGCCTTTTTAAATGAATAAAGAAGTGCTGTACACTAATGAGAAATTTTTGAAAATTTCATTGAGTTTGAATTTAAGAGCTAATTTTTAGTTTTTTTTGACTTGTTGAAAAAGTGACTCCAAAAAATTAAAGATGCCAAATTCTTTCCTTTAAAAATCCTATTTTTGCCAAATTTTTACCAAAAAACTTTAATCCCTTTATTCTTCCCTTTTTAGAAACCTTTCATAAGTTTTTTTATCTTTATTAAAAGATAAAAAGAAGGAAGAAACGACTTTTAAAGATAAAAATTTTTCTTTTTTGATAAAAATTGCAGTCTTTCAAAACTTTGAATTGGTTTTTTTTTCAAAAAGCCTTTAAAAATCAAAAAAAAGGTTAAATAGTGTTGATAATAACGTTTTATTAGAGTTTTTTATCTCTAATTTCTTTTGATTTCTCAAAAGTTCAGACTATGTCTTAACTCCTGTGGAAAATACTTGTTTTTTTTTTTGAAACACACCTTTAAATTGACTTTGTTCAATGGTGGTCTACATCAGAGTTATGGGTGCTCATGGAGCTAATACTCTAGTCGTTGAACGGGCTTACATTTTTCTTTTTTATTAAGCGATAGGGATCCCGTTTCCCGTTTCAAAAAAAGAAGGAAAAAAAATTTGTTTTGAATTCAATTGAATGTAAGATTCGCTGCAAGTTAGCACAGGTCTAGAACCAAAACACTGTAAGCTTTCTTGTCAAATTCACCCATTAAAATTTAATCATTTTAGATTAAAGAGGCCATTTTGATTTGAACCACGGAAATCCCAGAAACGCATCGTTTCACCACCAAAAATGATTTCACCAGAAGGTGATCTCATTAGGTATTTACCTAATCCTGTAGGCCCTTGAGCAGAAGCTACGTTTGCACCTAATCTTTGGTCACGAACAAGGAAAGTGAAAGCTTGCGATTGTGATGCTTCAGGCAATTTGTTAATTAATAAATAATGTATTTTACAAACTAAATACTAAAATTGAAAGAATAGACTTAGTTTAAATACACTCTTTTATATGAGTTCTTTATCTCAAATATTCTTTAAATTTCTTTAAAGTTCAGACTATTTTTTAAACTTTTTAAGTTCCCAGGTGCTCTTGGTTAGGTTATTGGTTTGATTGAATACCTCACTAACTAGTCGTTGAACGTTCATACCTACACATTTTTTTTTAAGGGTGGGGACCCTTATTTAAATTTAAGGGTGTGGGACCCTTTTTTATGCTCATCAATTTAGTATGCTTCGTTGCAAATTAAACTCAAAAAAGTTCTTTTTTGCATTCACCCTGTTAATCTTTAACTCTCACGAGCTAAGCGGGCACTGAAAGTTTACCCGTAGGACCAAAAAATTCGCTCGGATAAGCTGTATTATTGAACCAGCTCATACAGCAAGCTGTGAAGCCCATAATAGCTAATGCACCTAAACTGTAAGATAAATAAGCTTCACCAGACCATACAAAAGCACGGCGTGTCCATGCCCATGGTTGTGTGAAAATATGCCAAATCCCACCGAATAAACAAGCTGTACCAATCCAAATATGACCACCAATGATGTCTTCCATATTATCAACACTTACAATCCAACCATCACCACCAAAAGGTGATTTTAATAAGTAACCAAAAACAACGCTAGGGTTTGTTGTAGGGTTTGTAATGATACGAACGTCTCCCATCAATGTTTGAGTGAAGTTTGAAATCACATCGGTTTTTTCTTCTAAAACCACTTTATATTTCTATAAAGACCAGACTATATCTTTAGTTTTTTTGAATTTTCTTTCAAAAAAAACTTTTTGCTTTTTCGAGGCAACTATTGAAAAAAAAGATTTTTTCCTTTTTTCCTAAACCTCTACTCCTTTCTTTAAAATTCTTTTTTCAAATTTTTTGAAACCACTTTTTCAAAAACACATAAAAAAGAACGTAGGATAGTCGTTCGACCCATTCTTTTTTTGAGTTTTTATCAGAAAAAGTTTTTATTTTTCTCTTTTTTTAGACTGAAGAAGAAAACACTCTGCATGAGTTGCTGTGTTTTTCCCCTGTCACAACTACGTACTTTAGAATTTTAGGTGAAAGTTGTTTTAGAACTTATCTGAAGTTTTTGGTTTTTTCACTAATAAAAGAAAATTTCGGCCTGATTCAAAAAAGAATTAACAAAAGTTCACCCTCCACTTCCCTATTGTTCTTCCTTATTCTTCATCAAAAAAAAGAGACTCGTAAAAAGAAGAAATAAAAACAATTTTCTAAAAAACAAAAAAAGAGAAGTTGGTACGGAATTTTCTCTTTATAGAGTTCATAAAAAGAGAATTTTTCCGTTTAAGCAAAGTTTTTCACACAAGCAAAAACTTGTGGGTAGCAACAAAAAAATTTTACCACCTGGAGCCCATGTATCATAAACACCACCAAAATACATCGCTTTTAAAACAAGAAGCCATGCACCAACACCTAAGATAAGTAAATGAAAACCAAGAATGTTCGTCATTTTGTTCTTATCACGCCATGTGTAACCAAAAAACGGGAATGTTTCTTCTAGAGTTTCTGGCCCAATTAGTGAGTGATAAACACCACCAAAACCAAGAACTGCTGATGAAATTAAGTGTAATACGCCTGAAACGAAGTAAGGGAATGTGTCAAGAATTTCACCACCCGGACCAACACCGTAACCTAATGTTGCTAAGTGAGGAAGAAGAATTAAACCTTGCTCGTACATTGGTTTTTCTGGTACGAAATGCGAAACTTCAAAAAGGTTCATTGCACCTGCCCAGAAAACGATTAGACCAGCGTGAGCAACGTGTGCACCTAAAAGACGTCCTGAAAGATTAATCAAACGAGCGTTACCAGCCCACCAAGCAAATCCAGTTGATTCTTGATCACGACCACCTAGGGTCAATGTACCATTATAAAGTGTTTCCACGTGCAAATACCTCCTAATATCTGTTTTCAAAAGTTTGCTCTTATCTCTCTTGTTGTTTAGAAAACAAAAAGATTCGGAAGTGTTTTTTATTAGATAAAAAACAATCCCTCAAAAATTCTTTTTTTTTTTTTTTGAAATCGAACTAACAATCGTCTCAAAAAATGGTAAAAAAGCTAAGAACATAAGAAAAGAGAAAACTTTTTACCATGAAAAATTCTTCTCTTTTCTAAAAAAGAGACTCTTTTTCTTTTTTTAGATATTCTTCTAAAAACAAGTTCATGTAAAAATCGGAAAAGGGTTCCGGCAGCGCTTTTTTTAGATTTAAAAGGCGGAGCTCGAGTAAGAAGCCTTTTTTTGAAAGAAAAAGCTCGTTTCTTTATTAGTTAGAAAGAAAAAACCTTTATAGAATCAAAACAATTTTTTTAAAGGAATTTTTTAACAAGGTTTTTCATTGATTTCTTTGGAAAAAACAAGAAAAAGACTAGTATGAAAAATTCTACCATAAGCCTGTTTTAAAAAAATTGTCAGATCTGAAATCATTTTAAAACTTCATTAAACTTTTCTTTTTTTTCATCTTTTTTAAAGATGAAAAAAAGATTGACTCAGGCTCCACCTGGGTGAAACAGAAAACATCTTTCACCCTTTTTTGTATTTGTAAAAGAAATGACCTTTTTCTTTTTCTTTGAGGAGGAGACCAGCAAAAAAGTCTTTACGTCAAAGAAAAGCCCCGCAAATAAGAAAGAAGAAGGGTGCAACCCGAACATTTTTTCTTTTATGGGCCTTTTTTTCTTTTTCACTTTTTTATAAAAAAGGGGGGGGAAAAAGCCATTTCCTCAGTAAAAAAGAAATATGCCGAACCCCTGTTCCAGTTTTTACGTAAAAAAAGAGCTTCGCTCAAAAAACGGGTTCTTACCCAAGCTCCGCCCAAAAACCAAAAAAAGCTATTGCCCTTTATAAAAAAAAAGAAAAAGCTCCGCCCTTATTCTTTTTTTGCAAAATAAGGGCCTTCAAAAAGACTTTATTTTGTTTTTGTTTTTGAAGGGGTACGAGCTCCTCCCAAAAAAGATTAAGGGCCTATAAAATTCAGAGGCCTTCGCTTTTTAAAAAGCCCAAAAAAGAAAAATGTTCAGGCCTCTTAACTATTTTGGGCCCTCGCTTTTTAAAAAGCCCGAACGGGTTTCGGGTTGCACCCTTCTTCTTTTTTGTCACGGAAATGTTTTTTTCTTTCGCTGGCTTTTTCTTCCTACAAAGAAAAAAACGAAAAGTCTTTACTTCTTATTTTCTAAAATTCTCTTTTTAAGTCAAGAAAAATTACTCTTCTCTTTTTCCAGGGTTACGACCTGGGTCATTTGATAAGAAACCAAAAATAAATAAACATACAAAGAAAGTAATAACTGTATAAACAAAAATTTTTAATGTTAACATGGAAGATTTTTAAAATTCATTTTTAAGTCGTTTATAAATTAAACAAAAGAAATAGAAAGGTAGAATTATCGCTGACACTAATCGAGAAAAGGAAACAAAAAGAAAAGGACTTTTGCCTGAGCGGAGCTCAGGTGCAACCCGAAGCCTGAACGGGGTTCAGGCCTCTTAATTTTTGAGGGCCCGTCCAAAAAAGAAAAAGGGCTTTTGCCCGAGTTCCGCTCAGGTAAGACCCTTCCCCAAAAAACTAGAAAAAGAGGGAAAAAGGGTTTAAAAAGGGACTCTTGTTTGAACTTTTTTAAAGAAAGAAAAAAGTCATACTGAATTTTAAAACCTGTAATTCAAACCCATAAAAAAAAACCTTTCTATTTCGAAAAGAAAAGAGAAGAGGGCCCCTACCCGAAAAAGTTGGTGTTGTATAGATAAAAAACCCTCAGAAAGGGCTCAAATTCTTTTCTAGAGCTCTTTTTTTAGAAAAAGAGAAAATTTATCATAAGAGAAAAAAACCCTCAGGAAGGGCTAAATTTGGCTTCTAGAGTAAGTTTTCTAAAAAAAAGGTTAAAATACTTTCAAAAAAGACTTTTTTTCTTTTCAAAATGTCCCTTTTTCTGCCTTTTCTTCTTAAAAAAGGAAAAAAGGGGTGCAACCCTTTTTCAAAAACCCCGTTCGGGGACTTATAAAAAAGAAAGAAAAAAGTTTTTTTTTGAAAAAAGCATAGAGGGCCCAGCCGGAACCCTGTTCCGGTTGTTTAGATAAAAACCGGAACGGGGTTTTTGAAAAAGGCTGCGCCCCCTTCTTCCACAAAAAATGCAAGGGCTAAAATTCTCTTCTAGAGCCCTTTTTGAGAAAAATATAGAATCTAGCATAAAAAAAAAACCAAAACAGGGTTTTTGAAAAAGGCTGCGCCCCCTTCTTTCACAAAAAATGGAAAAGCAAAATTTGGCTTCTAGAGCCCTTTTTAGAAAAACAGAGAATCTATCATAAAAGAAAAAAGCCCTGAACGGGGTTTGGGTTGCACCCCCTTTCACCCTTCGAATGAAAAAAGAGGGCTTTAAAAACGCACATTTTTTTATAAAAGGCTTTTTCTTTAAATTAAGAAAGGATTTTCTTTAAAAAAAAATTTTTTGTTTTAAATAAAGCAGAGAGGGGTTCTTAGATAAAAACCGGAACAGGGTTCCGGCTGCACTCCCTTCTTCCACAAAAAAGGGAAGGGCCAAATTTTGTTTTTAGAGCTCGTTTTTGAATTTGAAAAAAGGTCAGAATCTATTCAAAAAAAGATTTTTATTTTAAAAATGTCGCCGAAGGGGACTTAAAGAAGTACTTTTCTCTTTTAGCTTTTAAATAAATGCTATTCTTTGTTAAAAAGTTTTTTATTTAGAAAAAAGCAGAGAAGAGGTTTGAAATAAAAAACGGAACAGGGTTCCGGCTGCGCCCCCTTCTTAAAAAGATGGAAGGGCTAACTTTTGCTAGTAGAGCATTTTTTTGTTTTTGAAAAAAGGTCATAAAACCTTCAAAAAAAAGTGGCCTCAAAAAGCGTTTAAACGAAGATTTTTCTTTAAAAATGATTTTTTCTTTGTATTTATAAAGCTTTTCTTTAAAAAAGAAAGTTTTTCCTTTTATAAAAGATATTTTCTTCGAATTTCAAAGGTTTTTCTTTAAAAAGAAAGTTTTCTTTTAAAAAAAAGAACTTTTTTTTAAAAAGTGTTTTTTTTTTACGTAGATGAGGTTTTTATTTAAAAACCCTCAGAAAGGGATAAAATTTGCTTATAGAGCCCTTTTTTTTGAAAAAAGGTCATATGACCTTTTTTCAAAAAAAGGTGGCCCTAAAAAGCGTTTAAACGAAGATTTTTTCTTTAAAAAAGATTTTTTTGAATTTAAAAGGCTTTTCTTTAAAAATAAAGTTTGTTCTTTTCAAAAAAAGATTTTTTTTGAAAAGATTTTTATTTAGAAAAAAGCGCAGAGGAGGTTTGAAATAAAAACCCTCACGTAGCTCGGGCAGGGGCCCTCGCGGAGCTTTTTAAAAAGGCCTCATAATTTGAAAGGCCCCAACGCGGTTTTTTAAAAAGGGTTGCACCCGCTTCTTAAAAAAAATGGAAGGGCCAATCTTTGCTTGTAGAGCACTTTTTTAGAAAAACAGAGAATCCTATCATAAGAGAAAAAAACCCTCACGTAGCCCTTTCTCTTTTTTGGACGGGGCCCACAATATTAAAAAGGCCTGAACCCCGTTCAGGTTCGGGTTACACCTGAGCTCCGCTCAGGCAAAAACCCTTTTCTTTTTTAGGCAGAGGCCCATAATCTTTTTGGGCGGAGCTCAGGCCTCTTCAATTTTATGGACTCCTTTCTTTTGAATTTTGAATTTTGAATTTTGAATTTTGAATTTTGAAAAGGAGGGTCTCTTCAAATTTATGGGCTTTTTTCTTATTAAAAGGAGGATAAGAACCCTCTTTGAATTTCGAAAAGCGGTGCTTAGATAAGAACCCTCTCTTAATTTCAAAAGGCGGAGCTAAGATAAGAAGCCTTTCTTATATCAAAAAGGCGAAGCTCAGGTCAAAACTTTTTTTGAAAAGTATAAGCTTCCTTTTCTTTGTAAAGAAAAAAGTATTTTTTTTTAAGAAAGAATAGTCTTTAAAAAAATTCTTTTTATAAGTCTCCCATTTTTTCTTTTTTATGAAGAAGAGTAAGAAGAAGGAGAAAAGGGGGGGTGCAACCCGAACCAGAATGGAGTTCAGGCCCCCTTCAAAAACAATTGATTTTTGAGGGCCCCGACAAAAAAGGGACTTTTTTGACGAAAAAAGCCTTTCTCCGCAAACAAAAAGAAAAGAGGCTTTTTCTTTCTCAAAAGAGCTGGGCCCTTTTCAATTTAAAAGGCCCATAAAAAGAGAAGGCCTTCCTCTCTTTAAAGAGAAAATGAAAAAAAGACTACCTTTTTTTCAAAGGAATAAAATTTTTTTTGAAATTTGAAGGTCCTCTTTTTAAAAGAAGAAAAGGGGACATTTTTTGAATTTAAAATCTTTTTTTTAGAGAAATATCAGAAGAGGAGAAAAATTCAGCTTTAGATGTGATTTTATATATTAGAATTTCAATTTTTTTTTCAAAAGAAAAAAACTTCTTGTAAAAAAAAGATTTCTAGAAAAAGCTTTTTTAAACTAAAAACAAAAAGAAAAGGCTTTTTCTTAATTCTAAAACTTTTTTCAAAGTTTTGAGAATTTTGAAATTAAGCCTTTTCTTTTTTATTCTTTTTCTTTAGATTTTTTCAAATTTTTTTGAAATTTTGAATAAGTTTAAAAACACGTGGGTGTTTTTTTTCACAAATTTCGTTTTGAATATTAAACGATGATAACCACGCTTTTTCTTGTAAGCTTAATGGTTCTTTGAAATTTGAGAGTTCTCTTTCAAATTTCTCGTATAAATCACCATCTAATCTGTATTTCTCTGCGAATTGTGAAATCTCTGTTGCTAGATAATTACCCAATTGTTCTAAGTTGTCACTTTTGGTTACTTTTTTGAAACAATATTTTAGAACACTTTTAGTTACTAGTGTTGTTGAATTTGAATTTCGTTCTATAGGCACTCGAACTGAAAAGTTTTCTGGACAATTGGAGTCTATAATTCCACCCAAAAACAGCAAATAAATGGCTACAAATGCAGCCTCAGTCGACAGTTTTTTCTTTTGTTCTAGTAATAAAACAAGAGATGTAAGCTGCCTCTGTGTTAAGGGGTTTTGAAAACGTTGCTTTTTTTTAGCTTTTTTTGCTAAAATAAAAAAGCTAACATCTTTTGACTCTAAAAAATTTTTAGAGTAAGACTGCTGTTGTTCTTGAATTAGAGGCCCAACAAGTGTTTCTCTTCTTTTTCTTATAGGATTTGACACAGGAGGGGCTTCTTTAGAGGGAGACTGCTTTGGTTCTTGAATTAGAGGCACAACAAGTGTTTCTCTTCTTTTTCTTATAGGATTTGACACAGGAGGGGCTTCTTTTGCTGAAGCTTTTTCCTTCAATTCACTTTCAAGAAGTGTTTTTTTGACCCTATTTTCGATTTTTGATATTTTTTTCTTACATAAAGAAATTAACGAATCATAAGCTTTTTTTACCCAGCTTCTCTTTTTTTCAAAAGATTTTTCGATTTTTAAAAGATTTTTGTTTAATGCTTCAGCGCTTTTAACTGTTTTCTTTTTTCTTTGTGAATAAGCTTGGGTTGCTGCTTCTTTTTGGTTCTTTTCTTCATAATTAAGAGTATCAATTTCATTTTCAAAAGCACTCTGATAGTCTATCTGAGCTGCTTTTAGTTTATTTGCATCTGAATCAAGTGTTTTTAGATGCTTTTTCTGAATTTTTTCTAAATTTTTGATTTTTTGACAAAACGTTTCCACTTTTTGCTTTCCAGTTTTCTTAGTTAAAGTGGAAACGCTTTTTTCAGATTGAGCTGCTGACACTGTTTCTGTGATTTCACCAACAGAACTTTCTTCAGTTGAAACCTTTTCAGGTTCAATACCAGCAGTGTTTTTTTGATTAGGAACTATAACATCTGAATCTTTTTTGAGTGTTGAATCTGGAACCACATCTGAAGTGTCACCAGTGTTTTTGTGGCTTTGCACATCTTCTGTTACCAGTTCGATGTCATACGTGATCAACGATACAGGAGCAGGTTTTCTGTAATTGCCTTGAAAAGGGGTGTCTCTTAAAGTAGATTTAAGATCTACCTCGCTTTCCAAGAATGCAAAAAACATGTCAGTCGTTGAAAAGTAATTTGGCTTTGTAGCAGCAGGATTTAAAACACTAAAATCATGTTGGACATCCGTATTGGGATTTGAATTTTTTATGATTAGGTTTTCGTCGCGTTGTTGGTTAGCAACAGGATAAAACTCAGCATCATAAACAATATGAAGGTTTTTTGGAACTTCTACAAGAGTTTCAGACGCTTCAACGACTTCCCGCTGGGGTTGGCTTTTGCCAGAGTAAGCATTTAACGGTCTTTTACATGGCAAGGTTAATTTGAAAGGCAAAAAACGAGAAAAAGGAACACGATTACTGTGAGATAAAGAAATTAAGGGTTTAAACCCTTTAAATAAAGGGGAACTATCCCAATATTTTTGAAATTGTTTAAACATTTTTTTTTTAAAATTCATTTTTAAGTCGTTTATAAATTAAACAAAAGAAATAGAAAGGTAGAACTATCGAAGAAACTAATCGAGAAAAGGAAACAAAAAAAAGCATAAAGTAAAGAATTTATTTAAATCTTAACAAAAGAAAATATTTTTTCTCTCTGAAAAGTTTTTAAATTTTTCTTTGTCTCAAATTGTAGCATTTTTTTATGAAAAAGAGCAATTAAAAAATTTTTCTTTAAAAAACCATAAAAAATCATAAAAACAGAAAGCTTTTTTTAAGAAAGTTTTTTAGAATTCAAACTCTAAAAACCACTCTTTTGGACTAAAAGGAATGCGCTCCGGCTCTTTTTGAACTCGAATTGGCCCAGAAAAGAAAAGCGGTGCAAAAGTGGTTAAAAAGAAAGCGGAGCGAGAGCCCCTGCCCAAACCCAAGGAGTGCTCCGATAAGAACCTTTTTTCTTTAAAAAAGAAGAAGGTAGGGCTCTCGCCCCTGCCCAAACCCTTATTTCTTTTTTGGGCAGTGCTCGGGTTCTCTTCAAAAAAAGGCTTTTTATGGGCTGCTTTTTGAGTCAAAAAAGGAAAATAAAAACCGAAACAGGGTTATTTAAAAAGGCTGCGCCTTTTTTCTTTTTTGGCGGAGTGAGGGCTTTTTAAAGAAAAATTGATGAGGCCCGAACTCTTTTTTTTTTAAAGGAGGGCCCGAATTCTTTAAGAGGCCCGAGCTCTTTTTTAAATGGAGGGTAATAACCGGAACGGGGTTTTTAAAAAAGAGCTGCGCCCTTTCTCTTTTTTAGGCAAAGTTCTTTTTCAAAACGAAAAAATTTTTTTTTTAAAAGCGAAGACGAGGTCTTAGATAAAAATCCTCAGAAAGGGCTCAATTTGGCTTCTAGAGCTCTTTTTTTTTAAAAGGTAGAAAATCCTAGGATGAGATAAAAAAACTCGTAGAAAGGGCTTTATTAGCTAATAAAGCTGGTTTTTAAAAAAGGTGGGAATCTATTCGGAAAAAAACATTTTGCGATAAAAAAGGCTTTTTTTATTTAAAGACGTTTTTTCTCTTTTAGCTTAAAAAAAGAATAGCATTTTTTTAAAGAAAAAAATTTTTTTCTTTAAAAAAAGAAGAGAAGAGGTCTTAGATAAAAACCCTCACGTAGCTCGGGCAGGGGCCCTCGCGGAGCTTTTTAAAAAGGCCTCATAATTTGAAAGGCCCTTTCTCTTTTTTGGACGGGGTTTTTTCAAAGGGTTGCACCTTTTTAAAAAGCGGAGCTCAGGCAAAAGCCCTTTTCTTTTCCAAAAAAAGAAGAAGGCGGGGCTCAAAATCTTGAAAAGGCCTGAACCCCGTTCAGGTTCGGGTTGCACCCGCTTCTAAAAAAAAAATGGAAGGGCCAAAATTCTCTTCTAGAGCTCTTTTTTTGAAAAAGGTAGAATCCCTAGCATGAGAGAAAAAAATTCGTAAAAAGGGCTTTATTTAGCTAAATAAAGCCGGTTTTGAAAAAAAAAAAGCGAAACTCGGGCCTTTTAGACTTTGAAAACGCTTTTCTTTTAAAAAAGAAGAAGGGCAGAGCGAAAACCTCTGCCCAAACTTTTTTTATTAAAAGGGGGGGTACAAACCGGAACGGGGTTTTTAAAAAAAGCTGCGTCCTATACCTTTTCTTTGTAAAATAGGAGCTCTTTAAAAAGCCTAACAAAAGAAAAATCCTCTTTTTCTTTTCTTTGTATTTAAAAGTCCTTAAAAACGCACATTTTTTATTTCGAAAAAGCAGATATGAGGTCCTCTTTAAAAAAGCTCAGAAACGGCCAAAATTTGCTTCCTTTTAAAAGAGAGAGGAGTGCAACCCAAGCCTGAACGGAGTTCAGGCTATGGCCCCGCCAAAAGAAGAAAAGGGCTTTTGCCCTCTTTAAAAAGCGGAGCGAGGGCTTTTGCCCGAACCCGCGCGGAGCTCTTTAAAAAGGCCTCTTAATTTTTATGGGCTCTTTTTCTTTTTAAAAGGAGGGTGTAACCCTAACCTAAACTCCGTTCAAGCTAAGGCCCCGCCAAAAAAGAGAAAGGGTGTAACCCGAACCTGAACTCCGTTCAGGCCTTTTAAAGATTTTGGGCCCCGCCTTCTTCTTTTTTTGGAAAAGAAAAGGGCTTTTGCCCGAGCTCCTCTTTTTAAAGAGGGTGCAACCCGAACCTGAACGGGGTTCAGGGCTTTTAAATATTTTGGGCCCCGCCAAAATTAGAAAAGGGCTTTTGCCTGAGCGGAGCTCAGGTGCAACCCTTTTTCAAAAACCCTGTTCGGGCTCTTTTTTTTTAAGGTAAGGAATCTAGCATGAGAGAAAAAAAAACCTCAGGAAGAGCTTTATTTAGCTAATAGAGCTGGTTTTGAAAAAAGTGTTTTTCTTAAAAAAAAAGTGCAGAGACTCTTTTCTCTCAAAACCGGAACGGGGTTTTTAACAAAGGCTGCGCCCTCTTTAAAAAAAAAAAAATGGAAGGGCTAAATTTTGCTTCTGGAGCTAGTTTTTGAAAAAAGGTTGCACTTCCTCTTCTTTCAAAAAAGTCCCCCTTTTCTACTTCTTCTTTTTAAAAAAAGAAAAAAGTGGGACTTTTGTGAAGAATTTCTTGTTAACCGAATTTTCCAGAAGTTGATGCAATAAGGAAGGCTGCATACGTTAGTACATAACCAGCTGAAAAGTGAGTTAAACCTACTAAACGAGCTTGAACAATAGATAAAGCAACTGGTTTATCTTTCCAAACAACTAAGTTAGCTAGAGGTGTTTTTTCGTGAGCCCAAACAAGAGTTTCAATTAGCTCTTGCCAGTAGCCACGCCATGAAATAAGGAACATGAAGCCTGTTGCGTAAATAAGGTGTCCAAATAAGAAAGTCCAGGCCCAAACTGATAAAGAGTTCATACCAAAAGGGTTATAACCGTTAATTAATTGAGAAGAGTTTAACCATAAGTAATCACGTAACCATCCCATTAAATAAGTTGACGATTCATCAAATTGAGCTGGGTTCCCTTGCCATAAAGAAATGTGCTTCCAGTGGAAATAGAATGTGCATTAACTCTTGTATTAGTAAGTTTTTTTAGACTTTTTTCTTAAAAAAAAGCACTTGTACTAAGAGTGAAGTCAGTGTACTTCGTGTTTTCACAAAGATTGGACTATATCTTCAACTTTACATTTAATTGCAATTAATGCAAAGTCCGTTTCTAAAGTTGTTGGGTGCTAACGAGTTTTGAATGTTGGGATTTAAACTCTAGTCTCTGAACATTCCAAGGTACTGAAACCCACCTTGGCTTTGCTGCGAATTACCGTAGAGATGTTTTTATCTTTTTAGGTTTCTCGACAATTCACCCATGTAAAAATTAATGGTTCAAAAGAGACGATGTGTATTAATTGAGTACGTCAAAAATAGCCCCTGCCTTCTTCTTTTTTTTCAGAGAAGAACATTTTTGAGTTTTTATTTAGTTCTTTTTTAGTCCTTTTTTAGTCTAATTTTCGTCTAAAAGGAAAAGGAGGAAAAGGAAAAAAAGGAAAAAAAGGAGGAAAAGCTTCGTTTTTTTTCTTAAAAAAGGCGAAGTCTCTTCTTAGTTCGAAAACTCAAAACCTTTTGAAATTCTTTTGAATTTAAGAGGGCTAGGGGCACGGGTAAAAACCCAAGTCTAAATTTTATACAATTCATTCGTTCTATTTTAGATAATAAGCTCGCACTTATTAAGGGCCACAATTCCACTTGAACCCAACCAACTGTGTTTAAAGCCCAGAAAACTGATAAATAGAAAGCATCCCATGCAGAAATGTCACACGTTCCGCCACGACCAGGACCGTCACAAGGGAAGCTGTAACCAAAGTCTTTTTTATCAGGCATTAACTTCGAACCTCTAGCGTCTAAAGCACCTTTCACTAAAATCAGTGTTGTAGTGTGTAAACCTAATGCGATGGCATGGTGAACTAAAAAGTCACCAGGTCCAATATTTAGGAAAAGTGAGTTGTTGTTGTTGTTAATAGCTTCTAACCAACCAGGTAACCATAAAGCTTGGCTTGCTGAGAAAGCAGCACTATTTGAAGAAGAAAGTAAAAAATCGAAACCATATAAAGATTTACCATGAGCTGATTGAATCCATTGAGCAAAAACAGGTTCAATTAAGATTTGTTTTTCAGGTGTCCCAAAAGCTTGCATTACATCGTTATGAACGTATAAACCAAGCGTGTGGAATCCTAAGAATAAAGAAACCCAGCTAAGGTGTGAAATCACTGCTTCTTTATGGTCTAACATTCGAGCAAGTACGTTTCCTTTATTTTGTTCAGGGTCATAATCTCTAATAAAGAAAATAGCACCATGAGCAAAAGCACCACATAAAATAAAAGTAGCAATGTATTGGTGGTGAGTGTAAAGAGAGGCTTGAGTTGTGAAATCATTTGCTAAAAAAGCATAAGGAGGTAATGAATACATGTGTTGTGCAACTAATGAACAAATAGTCCCAAGAGAAGCTAGGGCTAAGCCTAACTGGAAGTGAAGAGAGTTATTAACTGTATCAAATAACCCTTTGTGCCCACTTCCCATTTTTCCACTTGGTGCTACGTGTGAGTCTAAAATTTCACTAAATCTATGACCAATCCCAAAATTCGTACGATACATGTGCCCAGCTAAAATGAAAACAACAGCAATTGCTAAATGGTGGTGGGCCATGTCAGTAAGCCATAAACTTTGTGTTTGAGGGTGGAATCCACCTAAGAAAGTTAAAATAGCGCTTCCTGCACCGTTTGAAGTGCTGAAAACGTGACTCGGTGTGTCAGGGTTTTGAGCATAAGCAGCCCAGTTCCCAGTCCAAAAAGGTGTTAACCCTTGAGGGTGTGGAAGAGTTGTTAAAAAATTGTCCCAACCTACATGCTGACCACGTGATTCAGGAATAGCAACGTGAACAAGGTGACCAGTCCAAGCAAATGAAGAAACCCCGAATAAACCTGATAAATGGTGGTTTAAACGTGATTCAGCATCTTTAAACCAAGAAAGAGAAGGTTTAAAATTGTTTTGTAAATGAAGCCAGCCTGCTACAAGAAACAAACCTGCTAATAATAAAAGAAAAACTGAACCATTGTAAAGTTCACTATTCGTTCGAATACCAATAGTATACCACCACTGGTAAACACCTGAAGTACAAATGTTCACAGGACCTGTGGCGCCCCCGCGAGTGAAAGCTTCAACAGCAGGTGTCCCAAAGTGTGGGTCCCAAATTGCATGAGCAATAGGACGAACATGTAAAGGGTCTTGAACCCACTGTTCAAAATTGCCTTGCCATGCAACGTGGAATAAGTTGCCACTCGTCCATAAAAAAATGACAGCTAATTGCCCAAAATGCGAAGCAAAAATTTTTTGATAAAGAAGTTCTTCTGTCATTCCATCATGAGTTTCAAAATCATGAGCTGTTGCAAGACCAAACCAAATACGACGTGTAGTAGGGTCTTGCGCGAGTCCTTTACTAAATTGTGGAAACAATTTTGTTGCCATCTCTCTTGTTCTCCTGTATCTATGATTAATTGCAAATAAAGATTTGCTCTCTTTCTAATTCAAAAAAAGAGACTAAAGAAACTCCTGTGTTTGTTTTTTTTTTTCAAAAGGGACGAATTTAGAAAAAAATACAACAATTAAGGCTTTTTTCTTTATTGGAAAAAATTTCTAAGATCGAAATCTAAAAAAAAGGACTTTCTAAGTCTTTTTTTGGTAATTTTAAATATTTCAATTTTTTCTTTTTAAACTATAAACAAAAAAAAAGAGAAAGTAAAGTTCATAAAAAAAGACTTATTAAAAAAAAGAACTTCAGAAAAATCTATCACAATAGAAAAAGAACCCTCATAAAGGACTAAATTTTGCTTCTAGAATGAGCTTTTTTCAAAAATGTCCCTTTTCTTTTTTGGCGGGACCTTTCAAATTTTTTGGCCTGAACCCCGTACAGGTTCGGGTTGCACCTGAGCGGAGCTCAGGCAAAAGCCCTTTTCTCCCTATTCTTCTTGAAAAAAGAAAAAAGAAAAAAAGAAAAAGGGGGTGGGGGACTTTTTTCAAAACATGGGGGAGAAACCAAAACCCTCAGAAATGGCCTTTTTTTGCTTCTAGAGCTTTTTTTTTAAAAAACAGCAGTATTATGACTTTTTCTAAAAAAACTCGCTCTAAAAGAAAATTTGAGCCCTTCCATTTTTTTTTAAGAAGCGGGCGCAGCCGGAACCCTGTTCCGGTTTTTATCAAAACAACCCGAACTTCGTTCGGGCAGGGGCCCTCACCTTCTAATTTTTTTGGCTAATTTTTTTGGCTAATTTTTTTGGCTAATTTTTTTGGCTAATTTTTTTGGCTAATTTTTTTGGCTAATTTTTTTGGTTCGGGCAGGGGCCCTCTATGTTTTTTTCTAAATAAAAAAACTTTTTTAAGTTCCCCTTTTTCCTTTTTTAAGAAGAAGAGGGAGAATACGGGGAGTTTTTTAAAAGAAGATTTTTCAATTTTATAAAAAAGAGATAATAGCTTTCCTTGTTTTCTTTTTTAAGAGAGAGTCTAAAAGCTTTTTTTTTAATGAAAAGAGTAAGCTTTTTTGTTAGAAAAGAAGAAGTTTATTAATAAAAAAGAATGATTTTTTTAAAACTTCTATTTTTGTTCCTTTTTAAAAGCAAAAAAGAAGTTATGAATGTTTTTTGTTTTTTGGGGTCTCTTTTTATTCTTTTAAAAAAAGAGATTTTTTAGCGTTTTTTTATAAGTAAAAGTTTGAACAGGCTCGCTAAACGAAAAAATTTTGACATAAAATGAAATTTGAAAAACGTTGTATTGTTTTTTCTAAATAAAAAACAATACAAAAGTCTTCCACTTTTTTTCTTATTCTTATTAAAAAAGGAAAAAAGTTTTTAAAAACGGGCTTTTCCTTTTTAGAGATTTTAAAAAAGAAAAAATTGCTTCCTACTCTTTCTTATTTTTAATAAAAAAGGATGAAAGTCGTTTTTTTGAAACGAGAAAAACCCTCACGTAGCTCTTTTCTTTTTTTTAGGCAGGGGCCCTTAATCTTTTTGGGCGGAGGTTTTTAATAAGGGCATTGGCCCTTTAAACAAAAATGTTTCTTTTTGGCGGAGTTCGTCAGAAAGGAGTCTTTTTTTCAAAACCCCCTTTTTTCTTTTAAAAAGCAAACCTTTCAAAATGGGCTTTTCTTTTTAGAGTTTTTTCGTTTCAAAAAATTTACTTCTGTTTTTTTCTCAATAAGAAAGGGCCCTTGTCCGAACCAAAAAAAATTATAAGGTTCGGAAAAAAGGAGTGTTTTTTCTTTTTTAAAAAAGGCCTTTAAAAACGGGCTTTTCTTTTTTAAAAATTTTTAAAAAGCAAAAAGTTAATAAAATAAAAATCCTCTAAAAGAAAGGGCTTTTAATATTTATGAGGCCCTTTTTCTGTAAAAAAAGAAGAAGAGCGGAGCTTTTTTAAAAGAATACAAGGGCGCAGCCTTTTTCAAAAACCCCGTTTTGGTTTGTACCCTCCTTTTATTTCAAAAAAAAGCCCATAAAAATTCTTTTTTTGAAGGGGGCTTTTTAAAGAGCTCCGCCCTAAAAGAAAAAGGGCTCTCAAAAATCCTTTTTCTTTAAAGGGGCCTGAGCTCCGCCCAAAAAAATTATGGGCCTATAGAATTAAGAGGCCCGAGCTCTGCCCAAAAAAAAGTTCGGGTCTCATAAATATTTCGTGCCCTCGCTCCGCCCAAAAAAGAAGGACCCTAAGAATTTATGAGACCCTTTTTTCTGTAAAAAAGAAGGCGGAACTTGGTTTTTTAGAGAAAAAGCTTATATCTTCTTTTTTATAAAAAAGAGCAAGAGAAGGGCGAAGCTTGTAACCTAAACCCAAACCCGAACTCTGACAATAAAGAGAAAGTCGTTTTCTAGCTTGTTGGGTCTCTTTAATTCCTTTTCAAAAGAAAAAGGGCCCTGCCAAAAGAAAAAGGCCGAACCCAAACCTTCTTTTTTTAATGTTTACAAGAGCCCTTTTCTTTTTTTGGCAAGGTGCAACCCGAACCTGAACGGGGTTCAGGCCTTTTTAATATTTTGGGCCCCGCCTTCTTCTTTTTTGGAAAAAAAGGGCTTTTGCCTGAGCGGAGCTCAGGTGCAACCCGAACCTGAACGGGGTTCAGGCCTTTTTAATATTTTGGGCCCCGCCTTCTTCTTTTTTGGAAAAGAAAAGGGCTTTTGCTTGAGCTCCGCTTTTTAAAAAGGTGCAACCCTTTGAAAAAACCCCGTCCAAAAAAGAGAAAGGGCCTTTCAAATTTTTTGGCCCGAACCCCGCTCAGTTTGGGGTCTTACTCTTCTCTCTTTTAAAAGAAAGCAAATTTAAGCCCTTCCATTTTTTGTGGAAAAAGGGGGGGGTGCAGTCGGAACCCTGTTCTGGTTTTTTTCTTAAGAGAGAGATTCTCTTTTTTTCTAAAAAACTCACTCTAGAAGCGAACATTAGCCTTTTCAGAGGGTTTTGAATACAAAACCGGAACCTTATAATTTTTATTGGTTCCGGCCAAAAAATTTTTAAGGTCCCTCCTTCTTCTTTTTTTTTGGAAGAGAAAATGGTGCAACCCGAACCTGTACGGGGTTCAGGACAAAAAATTTGTTTGAAAGGCCCCGCCTTCTTCTTTTATTACGGAGAAGGGCATTTTTTCTAAATAAAAAAACTTTTTCCAAAATGTCCCCTTTTCTTTTTTAAAAAATTTGCTCTTTTCTTCTAAAAGGCTATTTTTTTCTTTTAAAAGCATAAAAAGTCTTTTTTCTAAAAGAAAAAAGAAGAATGTTTTTATAAAACGTAATGTCCCCGAAAAAAACTTCTTTTAGACTTTTTAGAGACAAAATCTAATCTTAGACTCATCAAGAAAAAAAGGTAAAAAATATTGATTCATTAGAGAAATAAAAACCGGAACAGGGTTCCGGCTGCACCCCCTTCTTCCGCAAAAAATAGAAGGGCTAAAATTCTCTTTTAGAGCTAGTTTTTTTATAAAAAAATAGAATCCTCTTAATAAATGATTTTTTCTTTTAAAAAGCCTATTTTTCCTTTTTAAAAAAGAAAACCGTAAGCTTCCGTTTTTTGAGGGTGTGGGTTTGTGAGAAACTTTCTTTTTTGAAAAATGAAGGCTTTTTCAAAAAAGAAAGGACTTTTTTAGTAAAAAGAAAGGACTTTTTTAGTAAAAAGAGCCCTCTTAACTTTTTCGGGCCTTTCTCTTTTGAAAATTTTAAGCTTCTTTTTTTTTTGAAAAAGTTTTTTTTTTCGGCGCCTTTTGCAAAAGCAAAATTTTTAGGCCCTTTCCGAAAGCTAAAGCTTCTTATTTCATTTGAAAGGCCTTTTCTTTTTTAAGCAGGTCCCAAAAAGTGAAAAATTAAAGAGGTCCAAACCTTGCCAAAAGAAGAAAGGGCGCGAACAATGTAAAAAGCCCAAAATCAAAAAATTAAAAGGCCTTTTTCTTTTTCCCTTTTTTTACAAAGAAAGGGAAAAGTCGTTTTCTAGTTTGTTGGGGAAGGGTCTTACTCTTTTTCTTTTAAAAAGAAGAAAAGCATAAACTTCGTTTAGATCACATTTTCTTTTAGACACTTTTTTTTCTTTCTTTCTTAGTTTTTTTAGTATTGTTTTCATTCTTATAAAAACAAAAGTGATTTTTGCTAAAAAACAATGAACATAAAGTTAGATGTGAAGCTTTTCTCTTACGTTAAAACTCTTTTTTGGGGAATGTTTCTACGTAAGAGAAAAGTTTTGCCCAAAGGGCCTAAACAATTTAAGAGGCCCGAACGAAAAAAATTAGAAGGCCTTCTTTTTCTTGGGGTGGAGTTTTTCTTTTGCGTACAAACCCTTCTTTTTATGAAAAAAGAGAATTTCATAATGAAAGTCCCCATATTGAAAAGAAGAAAAGAAGAAAATGGGACCTCAGGAAGGGCTAAAATTCTCTTCTAGAGCTCTTTTTTTCTAGAAAAGGTCTAATCTATTCAAAAAAAAAGATTTTGTTTTTAAAGAGCAAAAAATGGCTCGAACGGGGTTAGGGTTCGCTCTTCTCCGTAAAAAAAAAAAGAAGGCCCTGAAAAGAAAAATGTTCGGGTTGCACCCTTTTAAAAGAAAAAGAGAAAAAAAAAGAAAAAGTCCCCTTTTTTTTTGGCGGGGTGCAACCCGAACCCTGTTCGGGCCTTTCAAATTTTTTGGCCTGAACTCCGCTCAGGTTTTTAAAAAGGGTTGCACCCCATTTTTTCTTTTTTAAGAAGAAAAGGGAAAAAAGGGACATTTTGAAAAAGTTTTTTCTTTAGAAAAAAGCATAGAGGGTCTTTTCTTCTGAAACTCTCTCAAAACCGGAACGGGGTTCCGGCTGCGCCCCCTTCTTAAAAAAATGGAAGGGCTAAATTTTGCTTCTAAAGCTCTTTTTTTGAAAAAAAGGTCTAATACATTAAAAAAGAAAAAGTGGCTTCTAAAAGCTTATAAATGAAGATTTTTTTATTTAAAAAGGATTTTTTTCTTTGAATTTAAAGGCTTTTGTTTAAAAAAAAAAGTTTTTCTTTTCAAAAAAAGATTTTTTTTGAAAAGATTTTTATTTAAAAAAAAGCACCAAGGAGGTTTTCTCTAAAAACCGGAACCTTATAATTTTTTTGGTTCCGGCTGCACCCCCTTCTTAAAAAAAAATGGAAGAGCTAAAATTTGCTTGTAGAGCATTTTTTCTTATCAAAAGATAGAATCTATCATGAGAGAAAAAAACAGGAACAGGGTTCCGGCTGTGCCCCCCTCTTTCACAAAAAATGGAAGGGCCAAATTTAGCTTCTAGAGCTCTTTTGTTTTCAAAAGTTCTTAATCGATTCAAAAAAAGAAAACGAAGCTCAGGCCTTTTAGACTTTGAGAGTCCTTTTCTTTCAAAAAAGATGAGCAGAGCGAGGGCCCGAAATATTTAAGAGGCCCAAACTCTTATCTTTTTCAAAGGAGGGTACAAACCGGAACGGGGTTCCGGCTGCGCCCTTTCCCCTTTCTTTGTAAAAAAAGCAGAGCTCTTTAATAAGTCCAACAAAAGAAAAAAAGGCTTTTTCTTTTCTTTTCTTTGAATTTATAAGAATTTTCTTTAAAAATGAAAATATTTAAAAAAAGGCTCTTTTTCTAAAAAGGAAAGCGAAGAAGAGGTCTTAGAGAAAAACCCTCCTTTTAATAAGAGAAGAGCCATTGCCCGAGCTCCGCTCGGGTTCGGGCAGGGGCCCTCGCTCCGCTTTTTAAAGAGGGCTTCATAATATTAAAGGCCCGAACGGGGTTCGGGTTGCACCCGCTTCTTAAAAAAAATAGAAGGGCCAAAATTCTCTTCTAGAGCGAGTTTTTTTAGAAAAAGAGAGAATCTAGCATAAAAGAAAAAGACCCTTCTGAAAAGGCTAAATTTGGCTTCTAGAGCGAGTTTTTTGAGAAAAGGTCAAAATCGATTCAAAAAAAGAAAAAAGCCCCGAACCGGGTTTTTTCAAAGGGTTGCACTCCTTATCTTTTTTTGGCGGGGCCCAAAATCTTTAAAAGGCCTGAACCCCGTTCAGGTTCGGGTTGCACCTGAGCTCCGCCTTTTTAATTAAGAGGGCAAAAGCCCTTTTTTTCTTTTGGCGGGGCCCTCAAAAATTAAGAGGCCTAAAACCCGTTCAGGTTCGGGTTGCACTCCTTTTTCTTTTAAAAAGAACAAATTTTGGCCCTTTCTGAAAGTTTTGAGAGAAAAGGTTTTTTCTGCTTTTTTCTAAAGAAATAATACTTTTTAAAAATAGCCTTTTTTAAACAAAATTTCTTGTTTTAAGAAACAAAACTTTTTTCACAGTATTTAACCTTTTTTCAAAAAAAGGTCTCTTCTCTCTTTTAAATTTAAAAAGGAGCAAATTTTGGCCCTTCAATTTTTTATAAAGGGGGAGCAGCCGGAACCCTGTTTCGGTTTTTAGAGAAAACCTTTTCTCTGCTTTTTAAAAAATAAAAAAACTTTTATAAGAAAAAATATTTTTTGAAAAGAAAAAATATTTGTTTTTAAGGTCTTTCCTCTTTTATTTTAAAAAGGCCTTTTTTGCCTTTTAGAAGCAAAATCTTATTTTTGTATAGATTAAGCCCTTTTTTCAAAATCAAAAAAAAAAAGGTCACCTCTCTCTTTTAAAAAGGAGCAAATTTTGGCCCTTCCGTTTTTTTTTTTAAGGGGGCGCAGCCGGAACCCTGTTCCGTTTTTTAGAAATTTTTAGAATAAAAATAAAATCTTTTTTTTATATATTAGAAACCTTTTTTTTAATAAGAAGGCGCAGCTTGAAACCTTTTTTCTATTTTGAAAGAGAAAGCTTAGTTTTTCTTTTTTTCAAAAAACTTTTTTTGCTCTTAAAAAAAAATATCTTTTTTGAAGGGTATAATGACCTTTTTTGCAAACAACTCACTCTAGAAAAGAACTTTAGCCCTTTCTAAGAGTTTTTATTTAGCTTCTTTTTCTTTTAAAATAATTCTAAAAAGAAAAGAAAAAGAGAAAGATTTTGAGTTTTTTCCTCTCTCTTTTCCCCAATGAATTTTTTTAATGTTCTAAAGTTCAAAAAAAAACGCAAAATACAAAAAAGGAAGAGAGGAAGAGAGAATGATTTTTAGTTTTTTGACTTTCTTTTTCCCAAAAAACAACTTTCTGAAAACAACATGGTAAGCCTTTTTGAGTACAGCAAGAGTTCAAATAAGAAACAGTTTGTGTTTCTTTATGAGTATTACAAAAAATTTTAAAGAAACTCTTGCTACTTTCAAAAGAACCTTCTAGAATTGTATGGTTTCTTTCAACGGACAAATTTCTTATTTTTCGTTGTAATTCACTTTTTCACTTTCTTTTTTTTAGCTATGCTTTCTTCAGAGCGAACAAGCCCTTTCTGTTTTTTGAAAATCAGAAGGTGGGGGTGTTCTATTAGGTGCCTCTTTTGCACAGCACGGTAAACCATATGCAGTTCTTTTAAAATTCAAAACTGTTGTATGGTGAGTTGCATCGTGTTTAGGGCAATAAAGAACGAGTTTGCTTTTTCTGTTTTCGTAGTCGCCTTCTAAAAGAATAGAGTTTTTTTTCAGAGATTAAACTAGAAAATTCCTCTTTTTTGCCTTTTTCTTTTCTTTTTAGTAGTATTCCGTCAAGTTGTTTCATAGCTTGTTCATTTGTAACCCAAGGAAAATCTTTTTTATTAAAATTTTCTAAGCAGAACTTTTTCAAAACTTTTTCTTGTTGTGTGGTAACCATACTCACTATGAAATTGAATATGAATGCTTTTCAGTAGCAAAACACCGTTTGAAATCTCGTACCTTTTTTCAAAAAAGAGCTCTATAAGCCAAATCTAGCCCTTCCTGAGGTTTTTTTTTATTATAAATTCTACCTTTTTCAAAAAAAAGAGCTTTACAAGAGAATTTGAGACCTTCTTTTTTTAAGAAGCGGGTGCAACCCTTTGAAAAAACCCCGTTCGGGCCTTTAAAATTAGGAGGCCCTCTTTAAAAAGCGGAGCGAGGGTTTTTAGATAAAATCTCCTCTGCGCTTTTTTCTAAATAGAAAACAACCCGAACGAGGTTCGGGCAGGGGCCCTCACCTTAAAAATTTTTTGGTTCGGGCAGGGCCCTCTCTGCTTTTTTCTAAATAAAAAACTTTTTTAAGAAGAAGAGGGGGGAAAAGGGGGACGTTTTGAAGGTCCCCTTTTATACAAAAGAAAACGTCACTTTTTCATTTTTCTAAGGTATTCTGACCTTATTCTCAAAAAAGGGCTTTAAAAGCCAAATTTTAGCCCTTTCTGAGGGTTTTTTCTTTTATGATAGATTCTATCTTTTTCGAGAAAAAAGGGCTCTAGAAGAGAATTTCGGCCCTTTATGAGAGTTTTTAGATAAAACCTCTTTTTTCATAAAAAAAAATTTTTTGAAAATGTCCCTTTTTCTTTTAAAAAGGCTATTTTCTTTTTTTAAAAGAAAAACTGTTTTTTAGGGTATTCTGACCTTTTTTAAAAAAGAGCTCTAGAAGCCAAAATTAGCCCTTCCTGAAGGTTTTTTTTCTTATGATAGATTCTCTCTTTTTCAAAAAAGAGAGCTCTAGAAGCCAAAATTAGCCCTTCCTGAAGGTTTTTTTTCTTTTATGATAAATTTTCTCTTTTTCTCAAAAAACTCGCTCTAGGAGAGAATTTGAGCCCTTCCATTTTTTTTAAGAAGCGAGTGCAACCCGAACCTGAACGGAGTTCAGGCTATGGCCCCGCCTTCTTCTTTTCGAAAAGAAAAGGGCTTTTGCCTGAGCTCCGCTTTTTAAAAAGGTGCAACCCGAAGCCCGTCCAAAAAAGAAAAGGGCTTTTGCCCGAGCTCCGCTTTTTAAAGAGGGTGCAACCCGAACCTGAACGGAGTTCAGGCCTTTTAAAGATTTTAGGTCCCGCCAAAAAAAAGGGCCTTTAAAATTATGAGGCCCTCTTTAAAAAGCGGAGCTCGGGTTTTGAGAAAAAACCTTCTCTCTGCTTTTTGAAAACAAAGTTTTTTAAAAGGCACTTTTTTCTTCAAAAAAGAAAAGAGCAAACCTTACCTAAATTCGAAAAGACCACTGCCCTTATTAAAAAGCTTCGCTCGGGGTTTGACGCTAAAGAAAAGCTTTGCCCTAAAAAGAAAAGGCAGAAGCTGGAACTCTATTCCAGTTTTTACATAAGGAAAGAGCTCTGCTCTAAATAAAAAAAGGCAAAGCCTTTCTTTAGCTCTTTTTTTAAAAAGAAAGAACTTTTTAGTCTAACAAGCCTTAAAAAGCGATAAAATGACCTAAAATCTTCTAAAACCTTCTGAAATCTTCAAAAACCTTCCCACATGATGTAACATGGTCTAAAAGAAACTTTTTTTAGTTTCGAAATTTTTTATTAAACCCCAGCAAAAAAAAGAAAAAATGAAAAACCATCTAAAAGAAAAGATTGCCTTTTATTAAAAAACAAAATTTCACTTGACCCAATTCTTCTTTTAAAAAGGAAAAAGTTAATAAAAGAAAAATCCTTATAAATAAAAAGTTCTCTTTTTTCAAAATAAAAAAGTTTATCTAAACCCCCTTTAAGTTAATAAAAGAAAAATCCTTGTAAATAAAAGACTTTGATTTTCCTCTTTTTAAAAATTTCAAAAACACGGGGAAAATGAGCATGAAAAGAAGAATCCTTATAAATAAAAGACTTTGTATTTCCTTTTTTTAAAAACTTTATAAAACCCCGGGAAAAAGAGTATCACCATAACAATTGTTGGGAATAAAGAGGTCTAACTTTCCTTTTTTGAAAACTTTCAAAAACACGGGAAAAAGAGTATCACCATAACAATTTTTAGAAATAAAAACTTCTCTTTTTTGTTTTCAAAAAAGAGCTTCTTACTTTATAGAAAAAGGGATTCCATTCAAAGTTCTTATAAAAAAAGGAAAATTTTGTGTGGTTTTAAAAAAGTGCTTTTTACTCTCTAGAAAAAGAGACTCTTTCTATTTGCAAAGGAAAAAACAGGAGGCTTTAGAAAACCTTGTTTCTTTTAGAAAAAACCATTCTCTTTTTTATGCAAAAAAAAAAGAAAGAAAATCATTAGCCCTCTTTTTCGTTTCGAAAAAAAAGCTTTTGAAAAGAAAAAAGAAGAAGAGTCTTTTTTAAGCCAATTTTCGCTTTTTAAGAGAAAAAACTCTTTTTAAAGAGGATATGACCTTTTTTCAAAAAAAAGAGCTCTACGTGCAAATTTCGGCCCTTCCATTTTTTTTAAGAAGCGGGTTTTTAGAGAAAACCTTTTATTTGTTTTTTCGAAAGAAATAATACTTTTTACAGATAGCCTTTTTAAGCCAAATAATGCGTTTTAAGAGCCTACACTTTTTTTTGAAGGGGATTAGACCTTTTTGCAAAAAGGTCTCTTCTCTCTTTTAAAAAGGAGAAAATTTTGGCCCTTCCATTTTTTTTAAGAAGCGGGTGCAACCCTTTGAAAAAACCCCGACTTCTTCTTTTTTTGGAAAAGAAAAGGGCTTTTGCCCGAGCTCCGCTTTTTAAAGAGGGTGCAACCCTTTGAAAAAACCTGAACGGGGTTCAGGCCTTTTAAAGATTTTGGGCCCCGCCTTCTTTTTTTGGAAAAGAAAAGGGTGTAACCCGAACCCCGTTCGGGCTACGTGAGGGTTTTTAGAGAAAACCTTTTCTTTCTTTTTTCTTTTTCTTATAAAAAAGAAGGTCTACCTTAAAAGAAAGAATATTTTCTTTTAAAAGGCCTTCTTTTACTATTTAATAGCAATATATCTCTTTTTTGAAGAATTTAAGTCCTTTTTCTAAAAAAAAGGTCACTAACAGCCAATTTTAGCCTTTTTCTAAAAATTTTTAGTTTTTCTCCTTTTCTTTTCCCCAAAGAACGTTTTTTTCAAAACAATACGGTAATTCTCTTTGAGTACGACAATAGTTGTAATAACGAACAGAATGCGTTTCTTTGTGAGTATTGCAAAAAATTGTAAATAAAGTTTTACTGTTTTCAAAAGAACCTTCTAAAATTGTATGGTTTCTTTCGATGGACAAATTTAGAATTTTTTGCTGATACTTCACTTTTTCACTTTCTTTTTTTAGAAAGGGCTTGTTCCGAGCGAATAAGCCCTTCCTCTTTTTTGAAAATGAGAAGGTGGTGGTGTTCTGTTCGAAGCCTCTTTTGCACAACACGGTAAACCATAAACCGATCTCTTAAAATTAAACACTGTCGTATGGCGAGTAGCATCGTGCTTAGGGCAATAAAGAACGAGTTTGCTTTTTCTGTTTTCATAGTTCCCTTCTTTTAGAATAGAGTTACTTTCTAAAATGATTTTAGAAAGTAACTCTTTGCCTATGTCTTTTCGTTTTTTTAGAATTCCTTCTAATTGTTTCATCGGTACAGCATTTGTAACCCAAGGAAATTCTGTTATTTGATAGTTTTCATAACAAAACTTTTCAAAACTTTCTCTTGTTGTGTGATAACCGTATTCGTGATGAAATTGAACATGAATTTCTTTCAAGAGGAGTACACCATTTGAAATTTCGTACCTTTTTTCGGGCGCTGTAAACCAACTATCTAAATGATGGGCTTGAAGCTCATTAGGCAAAAAGAAACCCGTTAAAAAACATTTAGATTGATGACAAATAAAAAGAACTTGACGCCAAGTGTTGTACTTTTCTCGGTCGTAACCCTCACGTTTTCCCTCTGCAATCCCACCTTTCCAACTATGCTGCTCTGACCCTTTCGGCGAATTCACGTAAAGTTTTCTGTAAGTTTTTTTGCAACCAGGACAGCAATAAGGAAAGAAATGTCTTTTTCCTCTTTTATGAAATTTTTCTCTGTTTTTATACCACCAGCATTAACGTAAACGTAAACTTTCTGAAGGTTTTTCTTTTTTGAATAAATTATGACCTTTTTTTATTTTTAAAAAAAGGTCTCTAGCAGCAATTTTTAGCCTTTTAAAAGGGCCAATGCTCTTCTTCAAAAGCTCCGCACAAAAAGATTTTGGGCCCCTGCCTAAAAAAAGAAAAGGGCTACGTGAGGGTTTTTAGATAAGAACCGGAACGGGGTTCCGGCTGCGCCTTTCTATGCTTTTTTCTAAATAAAAAAACTTTTGAAGAAAGAATCTTTTTTTAAAAGCTAAAAGAGAAAGTCTCTTCTTTAAGTTCCTTTCGGGGACCTTTTTAAAAGCAAAATTTTTTTTGATTAGATTCTAACCTTTTTTCAAAAACCAGCACTAGAAGCCAATTTTGGCCCTTCCTGAGGTTTTTTCTCTCATGATAGGGATTCCTACCTTTTTCTAAAAAAAAGAGCTCTAAAAGAGAATTGGAGCCCTTTCTGAGGGTTTTTAGAGAAAACCTCCTCTGCGTTTTTTTCTAAATAAAAAACAACCCGAACGAAGTTCGGGCAGGGGCCCTCACCTTAAAAATTTTTTGGTTCGGGCAGGGGCCCTCTCTGCTTTTTTATAAAACTTTTTTTTTAAAGAATCTTAAAAAATGTTCGTTTTCAACGTATTCTGACCTTTTCTCAAAAAGGGCTTTAGATGCTAAAATTAGCCCTTCCTGAGAGTTTTTTATCATGATAGGGATTTCTCTCTTTTTCTCAAAAAACCCGCTCTAGAAGAGAATTTGAGCCCTTTCTGAGGGTTTTTTCTGTAATAATAGATTTTCTCTTTTTTCAAAAAAAGGGCTTTAGAAGAGAAATTTGGCCCTTTAAGAGGGTTTTTAGAGAAAACCGGAACAGGGTTCTGGCTACGCCCCTTTCTGTTTTTTTATTTAGAAAAAACTTTTTTAAGTCCCTCGTTTTTTACTTTTTTTAGAAAAAGAGGGAGAAAAGGTTCTTTTCTTTTTCTCTTATAATTGCACAAAAAAAGGTTAGTGTGGACTCTCTCAAAAGAAAAGTCCACACTAACCTTTTTAGCTTATTCTTTTAGCTTATTCTTTTCGCCTATGAACGAAGTTCAAACTCTTTAGAATAAACCGAAAGTTAAAGAAATATCAATTGGGAAAGTAGCACCAATACCTAACCAAACAGCAACTAAAGTTCCTAATAGGAAAAAAGTTGTTGCGATCGGACGACGGTAAGGGTTTTGAAATTTGTTAACGTTTTCAATGAACGGGATTGTTAAAAGACCTACAGGCACACCACCCATGAGTAATACACCCAATAGTTTGTTAGGTACAACACGAAGAATTTGAAACACAGGATAGAAATACCATTCTGGCAAGATTTCTAACGGTGTTGCAAAAGGGTTTGCTGGTTCACCCATACCAGCAGGATCTAGCACAGCTAAACCGATAACGCCTGCAAAAGTACCTAGAATAACAACAGGGAAAATATAAAGTAAATCATTAGGCCAAGCTGGTTCACCGTAATAGTTGTGACCCATTCCTTTAGCTAATTTCATTTTTAATACTGGGTCGCTTAAATCTGGTTTTTTTGTAACTGGTACGAGTCGAAGAAGCAGTCCTTTAAAATTCAAAAAAGACTGGCATTTAGAACTCCGCTCTTTCAAAACTGTACATGAAATTTCTATTTCATACAGCTTTTGTTTTTATAAGTTGTGCTAAAGAAAAAACCTTTTCTTCCTTAGAAAAATTCTCTAAAAATCCTTTTTGAAAAAAATGGCTTTTTTTTAATTCTAAAACCACTTGACTCAAAGTCGGGTCTTCACACCAATAACTTCGAAGTATTCTTAAATACCGTCAAAAAAGAAGAAGGTCCAACAAAAAAAAAACGTTTCTACCCTCCTTTTAAAAAAGAGTTCGGGCAAAAGCGCTCGCTCCGTTCAGGCAAAGGCCCTTTTTCAAAAGCTCAGCTCAGGTTTTTCTCTGAGCCCTGCCCTTTTTAGAGAAAGAAAGCCTCTTTTCTTTTGGTGGGAAGAAGGATGTAAACTGGACCCTGCCAAAAAAAAAGCCTTTTTTACTTTGCTGATGACAAAAAAAAGCGAGGCCCAGTCTTTTTTACAAAGGCCTTCCTCTCTTGTTTCAAATTAAAAAGAACATTCTTTTTTGAATTTAAAAAAGGCTTCTTCTGGTTTATTTCTTTTGCTGGGCTTTTGTTTGTGCTCCGCACAGGTGAAAGAAGACTTCGTGCAGGGTTTCCTTTTTCTTAGACTTTTTTGAACATGATAAAAAGAGATTCTATTACATCTTATAAAAACGGTTTTTTTTCTTTTTTAGAGGAAAAAAGAAACCATCCTTTGAATTTAAAAGAAAAGTCATATTAAGACATTCCATTCATTCATTCGTTCCTTTGAACCATTATACCTTTTTTTATTGTTAAGAAAACAATAAATAATTTTTTACTAGGACTGACTTCTGATTATTTCTTTCTAGAAAAAAGAATGTTATAAGAAAATTAATTGAGCGAAATATGGGTTCTTATTCTTTTAATTTTTCTATTTCTTTAAACCATAAAAGAAAAGACTCTAGTCATTCTTTTTATATCCTTTTTCTTATTTGGTATTATTCCTAAGATTCAAAAGTTAGTTGTTTTTAACAACTTAGCCAATTGCTTTCAGAAATTTTCAAAGCTTAATTAAAAAAATTTAGACCTTTCGTTAATCTCTAAGTCTTATTTTTAGACGAAACCTTTTTTAGTCTAAAAAAAAGGTTTTTATTTAACGATTTTTTTGTTTTTCCCGTTCTTTTTAGAGAATTATGGGGACGTTTTTCCTTTTGAACTCGCTCGAATTTTTTCTTTTTCTCTCTTTTTTTCTTCTGGCCCAGCAAAAGAAAAAGGCCTTCTCTTGCGCAAATTGAAAAACAGAAAACAAGAGCTCTTTCTTTTTGAAATTTAAAAGGTTAAATATTTCTTCTAAAAAGAAAGAAAGAGAACGTTCCCCCCGGCAAAAAGAATGAAAAAAAGATCTTATAAATACTAAAAAACATCAATTTTCTCTTTTTTTAAAAGAAAAAGAAATTTTTTTCCTCAACAAAAACTAACTTTTTTGAATAAAAGCACGTCTAGATTTTTAAATTGTAGAATAGATTTTTAAATTTTTAAAATAGCCCTTTTTAAAAAGTTCAAAAACAGGGCCCTCAAAATTGAAAAGGCCAGAGCTCCGCCCAAAAAGATTAAGGTCCCTCAAAAAAAGAGGTCCCAACAGGGTTCGGGTTACACCCGAGCTCCGCTTTTTAACGAGGGCAAAAGCCCTTTTCTTTTTTTGGGCGGAGCTCGGGTTCAGGTTGCACCCTCTTTTAAAACTGGGTTTTTGCTAAAAAGAAGAGCTCCGCCCTTCTTTTTTTTGTTTGCGGAGAAGGGTTGCACCCTTCCCTCAAAAACGAGACAAAGAGGAAACCAAGAAAGGGGAAAAAAAGCTTTTGCCCGAGCTCCGCTTTTTAAAGAGGGTGCAACCCGAACCTGAACGGGGTTCAGGCCTTTTAAAGATTTTGGGCCCCGCCTTCTTCTTTTTTTACGGAAAAGGGCTTTTTAGATTTATTGGGCCGGAACCCTGTTCCGGTTTCGACGCAAGATAAGAGCTCTGCTTAAAAGAGAAAAGGGCGCAGCCTTTTTTAAAAACCCCGTTCCGGTTTCTACCTTCTTCTTTGCATTCAAAGAGTTCGGGCCCCTGCCCTCACCTGAGCGGAGCTCGGGCAAGGGCTTTTTCTTAAAGAAAAGTTTAAATAAAAGAAGGCGGGCCCTGCCCGAACCAAAAAAATTATAAGGTTCGGGCTTAGCCCTCACTCCTTTTCAAAAAATTCAAAAAAAAGGAGGGCCTTTAAAATTCTGAGACCCGAGCTCTTTTTAAAATTAAAAGGAGGGCCCCTGCCTAAAAAAAAGAAAAGAGCTACGTGAGGGTTTATTTGTAAAAAGGTCTTACTCTTTTTACAAATAAACCCCTTTTCGAGCACAACATTCTTCTGTTTTCTAAAGAGTTCAGTTTTTATTCTAACTTTTTTGAACAAAAGATTTTGGTTTAACATTTAGATTTTCTAAAAAGTCTAAATATAAAAAAGAAAAAAGAAAAAAGACTAGATTATTTACGAGAATAATATTCAACAATTAAACGTTCGATAATTGGTAAACCAACTGTTTTTCTCGAAGCCATATCACGCACAATACCAACAGGAAGAGTTAAGTATTTTTGCTTAACTTTTTTGTTTTTAGATGAAGCTACTAAAGAAGTCTGAACTTTAATTTTCCATCTTTTTAAAATTAAATGTGGAGGAATTGGTAAAGAAGGGCCATAGCGTTTTTCAAGTAATTTCACAAGGCTAGGTTGGATTTTTTTAATTAATTTTTCGTCAAAAGCTAATTTTTGACGCAATTTTCTTAATAATGAATTTATTTTTTGAGAACGTTTAGGAGGAAGTTGTGCAGCAAGACTGCGAACAAAAGAATTCATTTGAACACCACCCGTTTTGTTTTTGTTTTTAAACTGAGCTGTACGTGCCTTTCTTTGTTTGAGTTTCTTTTGATACTTTTTGAATTTTTGTTGCTGCATCACTCGTTTTCTTAAATCAGAATCAAGGAATTTAAATTCCACTCTGAAATAAGATTTAAGAATTCTTAAATATAAAGCTTTTTCAACACTCGAAAGAGTGAAAGATTTTAGATTCTGATCTAAACCCTCTCTCACTTTCCTTTTTAAAAGAGCCAGGTGTAAGAAAGTCTTTTTCATGATTTTTCTTAAAATTGAATACTGCATTCTATTTATTAATTCGTTTTTAACTAATTTTCTTAATCGACTCATTGTTTTTCTAAATGTGAAAGCAGATAGAGTCCCTTCGTTTAAAGCAGAAAGAATCGCTTTTTTATAAGCAGCAATTTTCTTGATTTTTAATTTTGAAACAAAAGAAAGTTTAGCCTTTTGAGAAGACGCTGCTTTTTTAGAAATGCCTTTGAATTTTAGAGAACGTTTCGTAAATGAAATTCTCTTTTGTTTTTCTAAATAAGAGTTAATCATTCTTAGAACTTCTTTATTTTGTTGAACAAAAGAAGACTTTTTGAATTTTAAAATTGCTTTAGAAATTAAACTCAGTTTTTGTCTATATCTTAATTCTCTAATTAAACCTTTTTTCTTTAATTGTTGTAAACGAGTCAGACGTCTAGAGTAAATTCGGAAGAGTTTCATAGCTAAACGTTGTTTTTCATTAAGTTTTTGTTTTTGAACTTTTTTCACTCCTTTTGCTTTTGATACCAAAGAAAGTTTTTTCTTACCTTCTAAAACAGGGACTGTTCTCTCTTTTTGAACGGAAATTTTCAGACGTTTTCTGTTTTGAGAAAGAGAACCCGTATTAGGGTTTACAGCCAATGCAGCTGGTTTGATCGAGTTTTTTAAAGAAAAAACTAAACGATTATAGAGTGAATCATTAATGAATTTTCTTTTTCTTAACTCTCTAAGCATGTTTAAAGTCATATTGCTAGAAAATTTGAATTCGTTTAAAATCGATTCAAAGAAAGTTTTCTTTCTAATACTTTTTTTCTTTTTGCCAAGCGAAAGTTTGGATGGTTTACGAACTGAAGTAAAGAAACTGCTCTGATCGTTTTGTAAATATGGATTCGCCCCTTTTCTAAAGAGAGAAAGATTTTTATTTAATTTTGAAAGATTTTGAATTAATAAACGTACTTTTTGAATAGACTTTTTCTTTCTTCGATTCAGTTTTTTCGAAATTTTATTAAATTGTCTTTCATTAATTAGTTTTTCTCTTCTTAATTCACGAAGGAATAAGAAATTCAGTCCACCTTTTAAGATTGAAGATTTGCTTAGGTTTTGAACTAAAAAGGCTTTTTTGTTTTGAAGAGAAACCTTTTTTGTGTTTTTATCAACTCTTCTGTTTAGAGTTAATAATGGTTTCATATAAAGTTTTGCTTTTTGTAATACTTTTGTTTTCGTCATTTTTTGGTTGATTCGAAGAAGAATTTTTTGTTCAAATTGTTTAGATTGCTCTTTTGTAATTAAACCAGCAACTTCTAATTCTCTGAATTTCGAAAGAAAGCTTTGATATTTAGCTAACAGCTTTATTTTACTTAAAATTTTTTCATATTTAGCTTTTTGAATTTTCTTTTGTTGGTACAATTCAAAGAAGATTGAAACAAGGACTAAGAATTGTTGTTTTGAAAACTCATTTTTTCTCAAAAAGTTCTTCTTTGAGAAAAGCCAAATCTTTGTTTTCAGAAGTCTAAAAAGAAGAGTTTGTGCAACATTCCTTTTTTTAGCTCGAACGTTTAATCGAATTTTAGCTAAAATTTTCTGATATCTTTTTTTATTTATAAACTTCTTTTTCTTTAAAACTAAGAAACCAATAGCTGCTTGCTTAGTACGTGATTGTTTTTTTAATTTCTTAAGAAGTTTCTTCTTTAAAACTGTATAGCTTAATTTCTTTCTTAATGCACCGTATTTCACAATGCGTAAAGATTTAGCAACACGTGTAGCATACCATCGGATTTTCTTGCTTAAAACCTGTTTATGAGTTTTACCTTTCTGAACAAAAGCAAGGAGAAGAGTTGTTACTAAATTACTTAAAACATTTTCTTTCTCTAAACTTGAAGAATCACTTCGCCCTTCTTTTTGAACTTTTAAAATCTTCCAAAGAGTTTGCAGAACTTTATTGTCCATGTTCGAAACTTTTTCCACAATTTTTGAAGCAGCTACCCTTTTTCTATAAAGAGTTGTGCTATTTTGACGATTTAATGCTTTTTGAATTAAAAGAGAGACTTTTTTGTTTTTTAAAGGATTTAAAACAGGTGTGTTTACTACGCTTTGAGTTAAAGAAAGACCCTGTTTTCTTAAAAGTGTTTTGATAATAAAATTAGAAAGCACTTGTTGTTTAGCTCTTTCTTTAAACTGTGCCGATGTTTTCAGAGAAGAAAGATTTTTTAATTTTTTTAAAGTTTCAAAAGCTAAAGTAGAAATGCCACTTTTTTCAATATCTAGCTGGTTGAAAGGTTTTGAATTTAAAAGAGAAAAGTGAGTATTTACTAATTTTCGACAAACACGCACAAATTGTAAAACAAGGTTTCTGCCCTGAAGAGAAGAGACTTTTTGATTTTTAGATTTGAAAACACCTTTTTTCGTGTCCTTTTTGAAATTAGAAGGGCGGCCAGCCTGTTCTTTTTTCGTGAAAGAAAGTGTTTCAGCAACCCCTCTACCTTTCCCACGGCCAGGATTTTTTTGCTGTCTTTTTTCAAAAGGTAAACCTTGCGCAGAAAGAGAAGCTTTTGTACCTTTTAAAGAATTTTTTCTAATAAAGGATTCAGTTTTTGTTTTTGAAAAGCGTGCTAATGTTCGACTTAAGAAATTTTTAATACGTTTAGAAGTATTTTCTGAATTTAGACTCGTTGTTTTTTTCACATCACTTTCAGCTTGTGTTTTCAAACATAAAGAAAGAATCAGAGTCATTAAGGATGGTGAGAAAAGGTTTTGAGTTAAAAGATTAGCTAAGAAAACCTGACCTTTTGTTTTTATTGGTGTATTTAATGCTAAAGAGTGAGCTTTTTCAGAAGTTAAAGTCGTTTCTTTAATATTCGAATTTTTCATCAGAGAAGAAGCCATCATTTTTTGACCTAATAAAGAAAGTTTTCGAAGAGCTTTTTGTGCCATGCTATTATATTTACGAGAATTAAGAAATTTCCTTTTCACTTTTTTTTCTAGCTTAGCTAACTGCAGTGTGTGCTTACGTGCAGCTTGTAAAATGAAAACACTTTTTTCTTTCATAAGAGAGAATTGAGCATTATTGATTAACCCCGTTTCTAAATAGTGTTCGAGTTTTGATAAATAAAAAGCTTGTTTTAAAGCACCAAAAAGATTTTTTCTTGATAAGAAGTCCCTTTTTTGAAATTTAGGTGTCTTAGTTTTGCTTTTTAAAGCATTTCGGTAAAGAGTAGGATTTTTTGAAATATTTTTAAAAGACTTTCTAAACATTCTCTGATTTAAAAAATGTTTCATTTCTAAACGTTTAGAATTAGTAATTCGTACATCTTCTTTAAGTCTGCTCAATTTTGTCATATTTATTTCATTTTCTAAGTAGAAACTCAAGATTCTAAATCTTTCAACACTCTTTTGTTCAAAAGGAAGAGTTCGAGTTTCTTCTTTCTTCTTTAAAAAAGCAGGAAAAAGAAGATTTAAATTTAAAGAACCTAATTCTTTCAACAATTCTTTAGAAATGTTATGGTAAAGAGAAGCGCCCTCAAACTCATTAAATTCACGTTTAGCCATTTTTAAAGTTTTTTCTAAAAGAAGTTTGTTTTTTAAGAGTTTTTTCAGTTTTGAAATCCATTTTGCTCTCAATTCTTTAAATAAATAAGTTTGAATGAATTTCGCACTTTTTTCTATTTTTAAAGAAGAAAAACTTTGTAAATTGTTTTTTAAATAAGAAATAAGAGTTTTAGCTCTCTTTTTTGAAATTCTTGACGCTTTTAGTTTTTTTAACATTTTTATTCTAGAACTGAAGAATCCATTTCGTAGAATAAAGAAATGAACGTAACTTAAAAGAGAATCTTTAATTTCTTTAAAATGAACTGAAAGAGCAGTAGAGCTATTCATTTTAGAAAGAGAAGAAGGAGATTTTTTAATTGAAGCTAACGCTGTGTTTAATTTTTTGTCGAAAATTCGTCTAAGCTCAGAAGATTCAGCTGGTGTTAGTGCAAAACGCTTACATAAGAAACTAAAATAAGCTTCAACACGTCTCTTTTGTTTCAGAACTCGCTCACTATCTTTTTGTTTTGTTTTTATTTGTTCAGCATTTCTTTTTGATATTCCATAAGAATTTTTTGTTAATTCTAGAAAAGTAGCTAATTTAGAAAAATCTAAAATTTTAGAAAGCTGTGTCAAAGAGTTTTGACAGAAACGTCCTTTTTCAAAACGGTATTGTTTTTTTCGAACTGCTTTTTCAAAACCTTTTTTAGATCGAACTTCAGAAAGATTTTGCAGTTCTAGAGTACAGAAATTAGATAAATAAAGAAATTGGTGTGTTGTAATCAAATGCAGTGCTTTCAATTGTTCAAAACCTTTTCTGATTTTTGATGGTGAGAAAGTACGGGCTAAAGAAAGAATGTTCTGAGTAGAGCCTCTAAAATTTTTTGAATTTTTTGAAACATTCGGGAAAGAAGCCAGTCTTTTTTCAGCACCAACACTGCCTAAAAGGGCTAAACGTGAAGAGAAAATTTTAGCATATGAACTAAAAGCTTCAACATTTCTAAAGTTCACTGTATTCATCAAAATTTTCTTTAGAATAAATGCATATTCTTTAGAATCCAATTTATTACTATTTAAAAGAGAATCTAATTTGTAAACTCTTTCAAAAGTTTTCTGAAGTTGTTTGAAATTTTCTTCAGTATTGGTTTTTGTTTGAAGAATGAAATTTTGTAAAAGAGAAGAAAGTTTTCGAGGATTTTTGTTTTCTTTGACAAAAGAATTTTCCAGTGTTTTTAGAAGTCTAATCCCTCTAAATAAGAAACGATTTTCAGCTTTTAACCATGTTTTCACAATGTGCTGTTCGATTTTTTGTTTTCCTTCTGAATACTCCATTTTTTCAAAAGAAGGTTTCATTTCAGAAAGATGTACTACTGATGAAATCTTATTTAAAATTTTAGACCATTCTTTGTTATTTTGAACACTCGTCTTTCCTTTCTCTTTTTCACAAAAAGCTAAAACTAAATTTCTAAAATAAGAGTCTAAAAGGCTATTCATATTTCCACTTTTTTTCGAATTTTCTAATGCTAGAACTAAATTTCTTTTTTCTGACGCCGAAAGAAGATTCATTTGTTTTCTCATTTTCTGTAAGATTTCAGTCGAACGTTGCTCTGAAATTTGTTTTTTGTTTCTGAACCAGTTTAATTTTGCTGGGTAAGCAGTATTAGCTAAGAAAATTTTCAAAGTGTTTAAGACTTTTTTCTGCGTGCTTCTGTACTCAGCCTGATTTTTTCTTTCATTAAATGATGAAACTTCTTTTTGATAAGCCATTTCAGAAAGAGTTTGAATTTTCTCTTTTAAAGAAGAAACTACATTGCCTAATGAATTTTCTTGACTCTTAGAAAGAGAGAAAGACTGGTCTAGTTTAGAGAATTGCTGTACGAGTTTTAAAAGTCTTGTTTCGAAAGTTTCACAAATATTCTTTCTTAAAACCAGTGCTCTCATTTTTTCTAAATAGTGTTCACTAAGAATCCCCTCTTTTTTATATTCAGATAGAATAAAAAGAATTCTGTTTTGTTGGCTAACTTGTTCAGTCCATAAAGTTTTTTCAACAGCCTTTTTTGTTTTTTCAAATCTGGAAGTGCTTATATTATGAGACTCTTTCCATGTGCTTAGTTTTTCTAAAAGAAGATTTCTTTTTTTCAAAAAGAAATTTTCTATTTTTAACCATTTAGAAGAAATTCGTTGTTCAGTTAAACTTTTCATTCCTTTTTCTTCAAAGAAAGAAAGGGACTTCTCATCATTTGATTTTATGAAACCTCCTTGTTTAAATAAAGAAAGTGCTTTACTTACAAGAGTTTTTTGTTGTTTTTCGAAATTTTGAGATGCAAAAGAAGAATTTTGGAAAGAAAACATAATGAATCGTAAAAATTCATTGTAAACGCTCTTTCTATTTTTTTCCATTCGAGTTTTCAAAATTTCTTTAGAAAAAGCGATTTTTTGTAAAAGAGGTTCTTTTACGTTTGAAGGTTCATTTGATGTTGCTAAAAATTCGCTTAATTTATTGAGTTTTAACAGAGAATGGTAAACTTCTAAATTAGCTAAGAAATTCTTTTTTAAAGAAAGTTTTGCTTTATTACTACGTTCGTGAATTTCTTCCAGACGTGAAACACTTGATGTGATTGGTGAATCAGCATTTTTGACAAAATGAGCTAAATAAGTTCTACTTTTGTCAATTAATGAAGCTAAATTCAGATGCAGTTGCACATCATTTTGCGCTTGTGTCGAAAAATCATTGATTTTAAACGATTTTTGATTTTGAAGAGATGAAACTTGTTTTTTCAATAAGGCTAAAGTTTGGAATGAAAAAAGTTTTAAGCTTTCGAACTGAGCAGATGACGTTGTTTTGTCTTTTAATAAACTTTCTAAAACTTTTTCTCTTAAATTAGAAAGAAGGTTCGTTTTTCCTTTTTTAACCCCTTTTTTAGAAAGTTTTGAAAACAGAAGTACGAGTCTTTTTTTCTCATTTTTCTTTAAGTAAGCTTGTTCTTTGATTAAAGAATTAGAAGTACTTATTAAAAGATTTTTTACGATTTTTTGCTTTAGACTCGTAGTCATATCTTTTGAATCTTTATTTCTTCCTTTTTTTTCTTTTTTGAAATTTTTTAAGTTTCGAAGAGCTTCAAAACATTCTTTTATTTTTTTTCTTTTAAAAACAGGAGAAACGTGTGACTGGTTTTCAGTGAAAGAATGAACAAGAAGCTCTCTTGAAGAACTTCCTTCGTTTTTTCTGAAAGAAACCGAAAATTCCGGTGTTTCTTTCATTAACGCAGCTGTTGCTGTATTTCTTTTCACACTAACTAAAGCATTCGAGAAGTCTTTTTCTCTCTTTAAAAACTGGCTGCTTCCAATGCTTAAGTTCATTCCATTTAGTGGTCGACTAGCAAGAGCAAGTGTTTGTCTTTTTTTCGAAGCTTGTTTCTGACCCTCACCTGCAGATGACTTTTCATTTTTTGCAGATGACTTTACCTCTTTAGAAGAAACAAGGTTTTGTGTTGTTAAAACTTTGTTTTTATCTTGTGTTTGACTCTTTTTCAAAGCTTGTTTTTGACCCTCACCTGCAGATGACTTTTCTTTTTTTGCAGATGATTTCACTTCTTTTCCCTCACCTGCAGATGACTTTTCTTTTTTTGCAGATGATTTCACTTCTTTTGAAGAAACAAGGTTTTGTGTTGTTGAAACTTTGTTTTTATCTTGTGCAACACTCTTTTGTTTTTCCCCAGAAGCTAATTCACCAGCATTTAAACTTTTTGGTGGTGAAACAACTTGTGCATAAAAACGAACCCCTACCCCTTCTAGTTGTGGTGACCCGTTTCCATATAAAAAATTTTCACGGAAAAGAACAGGGTTTTTCTTACGCAGTTCAGCATATTTAGCAATATTCTTTACAAAATTCGGTTTGCGCTTTTTTTGTTTTTTTATTGAACCATTAACATGTACAGCTGCAATACGAATGAAAACTTTCTCTTTTTCGTTTTTCTTTTGTAGCGAACGTTTTGATCTAGAAAGTACATCCATTAAAATTAAAGCAGCTGAGTGAGTTGCTATTTTGCTAAATGGTTTTTCTTTGTAGTTTTTTGAAAATGTTGTACTTGGCAACTTTGTGGTCATTTGTTTTTGGTTTAAAGAGTTTGCTCCTGGTTTTGTCAGAAAAGGATTGTTTTTTTTGAAAGGAAAGTATTCTCCAAAAAAATGAACGAAATCCTTATTAAAAAGTCGAGTTAGTGACTTCATTTCAAAAGTCATTGGTGCAGTAGGGTAAGCAAAATACGTTGTTCCTACTTTATCATAAACTAAAACCGAAATGAATTTTCCAATAAAATCTTTCACAAAAAACAATGGTTGTATAAGGACTGCTCGGCCGTTTAGATAACCAAGACCTTGAGTCTTATACTGTCCATAAGTATGAACTCGAATCGTACAAACGGTTCCTACTACAAAAGGTTTGAAAAGAAGAGAGCCAGGGCGATTCGAAATTTGTTTTTTGATTGCAGAACGTTTTTCTGTTTTCTTTTTATTAAGTAAAGGATTGCTTCTGTTTTTGAGTTTTAAAATTTCATTTTTATCAGTTGTTAAACCTTTCTTCCCAAATTGAAGAATATTAACAATACGATTAAAACGTGCTTTTTCCATATCAAACTCTTTTAAGAAACGGCTTACCAATTCCATCGAACGAATTTTTGGTGCAGCGGTAATCAAATCATTAGGTTTACATTGAGCACTCGGAATCGTTACCTTTTTCTTATTTACCAAAATATGACCGTGGCTGATTAACTGACGAGCAGCTGCTATAGTTGGAGCCATGTGAAGTCTGAAAACAATATTATCTAAGCGCATTTCTAATAAACGAAGAAGCACACGTCCAGTCGAACCTTTACTTTTACGAGCTAACTCGACGTAGTTGAAGAGTTGTTTTTCAGTAATCCCATAATAATAACGAAGTCTTTGTTTTAATTTTAAACGAATTAGAAAGTCGTATTCGTTTGATTCATAAGGTTTCTTTTTAAATAATTTCGCTCGACCGTGTTGGCCAGGTGGAATCACTTTACGAAGTCCAAAAGGATTATCAGGGTAAAGTGGTTTCATCGTTGGTTTTTTTCGAGTGAGTCCAATAAGAGTCCCTAATCGACGTGTAATTCTTAAACGAGGTCCTAAATATCTAGACATAATGAAGAATTTTTTTCTTTTTTAATACATCTTTTTAAAAATGTATTTTAATAAGCTTTGATCTTTTAATAGCAACAAACACCATTGAAATATTTCAAAAATGAAAAAAATGCAGTAACACTGAAAGAAAGAGAAGGACTTCAAAAAACTTTTTGAAGTTTTTAGAAAAAAGAGTCCTTTTTTTATAAAATAAAAAAGTCTTTCCTCTCTTTACTTGTAAAAATTCAAATTTTAAGAAACACGCTTAAAAATCTCTTTTAGCTTAAAAAGCACATTTTTTTCTTTTTTTTTGAAAACAGTAAAAAGACTAATTAGAAAAGAGAAAATGCCAAAAAAGAAAGAGGACTCTCTTTTTTAAAAAGAGAAAAAGGGAGTAACTCGAACCTTTTTCTGTAAAAAAAAAGAAGAAGGCGGAGCTTTTTAAGAAGGGCTTTGGCCTTTTCTTTTTTTGAATAGCTCTAATAAAAAAGTTCGGGCATTTTTAGATTATTTTAATTCTTTTGAAAGAAAAAAGCTGAGCTTCTTTTTTTGTTTTGATAAGAAAAAAGTTTTCTTTTTTGAAATCAGAAACATGACCTTTTTTTAAGCTCTTTCTTCTTAAAAAAGGGCCAATGCCCTTTTTGAACTTTTTGGCTCTTTTTCTTTTTTTACAGAATAAGAGCCCTAAAAATTGATGAGGCCCTGATTAAAAAGCTCCGCCCTCTTCTTTTTTTTTGAAAGAAGAAAGGCCAATGCCCTTTTTGAAAAAGCTCCGCCCTCTTCTTTTTTTTGGAAAGAAGAAAGGTCAATGCCCTTATTAAAAAGCTCCGCCTTCTTCTTTTTTTTGGAAAGAAGACAGGTTCTCTTTTTTTTAAATTGAAACTGGTCATAGCCTTCTCTTAAGAAAAAAGGTAAAATTCCTTCAGAAAGAAAAGAGAGAAAATATACCTAGTAGGTTTTTTCTCTTCAAAAAACCTCAGCAAAAGAAAAAAGCCCAGGACTTCTTATTTTGAAACTAAAGAAAGCAGAGGCCGGGCCTTTTCTTTTTCAAAAAAGGGGCGAAACCCTTTTTCAAAAACCTTTCTTTTTTATTTGAAAAGGAGCCCATAAAAAATTAAGAGGCCCTTATTAAAAAGCTCCGCCTTCTTCTTTTTTTGGAAAAGAAAAAGGTTCGGGCAGGGGCTTTCGCTCCGCCCAAAAAGAAAAAGGGCCAATCCTCTTATTAAAAAGCTCCGCCTTCTTTTTTTTGGAAAAGAAAAGGTTCGGACAGGGGCCCTCGCTTTTAAAAAAGCCCTTCTTATTTTATTACAGAATAAGGGTTCCTTTTTTATAAAAACAGAAAAAAAGATAGCATTAAAAACTTTTTTCTTTAGAACTTCAAAATTGTTTTTACACTCTAATTAATCGTAAAAAGAGCGGAGTAAAAGTCTTTTTTAAATTTTTAAAAACATGCATATAGAGAGCGAAAGAAAAAGGGGGGGACTTTTAAAAAAAGATTTTTTCTTCGAAAAGTTTTTTTTAAAGCAGAGAGAGCGCAGCCGGAACCCTGTTCCGGTTTTCTCTCAAAACCCGAGCGGAGCTCGGGCATTGGCCCACTTCTTAAAAAAAAAAATGGAAGGGCTTTATTTTGCTTCTAGAGCACTTTTTTTTGAGTAAAAGGTAGGAAATCCTATCATAAGAGAAAAAAACCTCAGGAAGGGCTAAATTTGGCTTCTAAAGCCCTTTTTTAGAAAAGGTCAGAATCCCTTAAAAACTCACATTTTTCTTTTAAAAAAGATTCTTTCTTAAAAAACTTTTTTAAGAAAAAAGCAGAGAGGGCCTTTGCCCGAACTTCGTTCGGGTTGTTTTGTTAAAAACCCTCAGAAAGGGCTCATATTCTTTTCTAGAGCTCTTTTTTCTAGAAAAAGGTAGAATCTATCATGAGAGAAAAAAAACCCTCAGGAAGGGCTAAATTTAGCTTCTAAAGACCTTTTTAGAAAAAGAGAGAATCTCTTCAAAAAGGATTTTTTTTCAAAAAGTCCCCGAACGGGGTTTGGGGACTTAAAAAAGTTTTTTATTTAGAAAAAAAGCAGAGAGGGCGCAGACGGAACCCTGTTCCGGTTTTCTCTCAAAACCCAAGCGGAGCTCGGGCCTCATAATTTGAAAGGCCCGAACGGGGTTTTTGAAAAAGGGTTGCACCTTTTTAAAAAGCGGAGCTCAGGCAAAAGCCCTTTTCTTTTCCAAAAAAAGAAGAAGGCGGGGCCCAAAATCTTGAAAAGGCCTGAACCCCGTTCAGGTTCGGGTTGCACCCCCTTCTTCCACAAAAAATGGAAGGGCTCAAATTCTCTTCTAGAGCTCTTTCTTTTAGAAAAAGAGAGAATCTAGCATAAAAGAAAAAACCCTCAGGAAGGGCCTAATTTAGCTTCGAGAGCTCTTTTTTGAGAAAAGGTAAGAATACGTTAAAAACGAACATTTTTTTTTAAGATTCTTTCTTAAAAAAGTTTCTTATTTAGAAAAAAGCAGAGAGGGCCCCTGCCCGAACCAAAAAAATTTTAAGGTGAGGGCCCCTGCCCGAACTTCGTTCGGGTTGTTTTGATAAAAACCCTCAGAAAGGGCTCAAATTCTCTTCTAGAGCTCTTTCTTTTAGAAAAAGGTAAGAATCCTATAATAAAAGAAAAAAAACCTCAGGAAGGGCTGAATTTGGCTTCTAGAGCCCTTTTTTAAAAAAAGAGAAAATCTCTTAAAAAAGTTTTCTTTTTTCCAAAATGTGCCCTTTTCTGCCTCTTCTTCTTAAAAAAGAATACTGGAAAAGTCTTTTTGTGTCAAAAACTTAACCTTGGCGTTGTTTATGTTTAGGATTTACACAAATAACTAAAATTACTCTTTTTCGGCGAATTAAACGGCAATTTGCACAAATTTTTTTAACAGAAGCACGTACTTTCATATTTTTTTTGTTTTTGTTTAGAATCGCATAATAGCAAGAATTTATAAGCATTTCACACAGTCAAAATAGCCCAAACGGAGTTCGGGTTACACCTGAGCTCCGCTCAGGCAAAAGCCCTTTTCTTTTTTTTGGCCCTGATAATACAAAGTTTCGGGTTACACCTGAGCTCCGCTCAGGCAAAAGCCCTTTTCTTTTTGGCAGGGGCCCAAAAAATTGAAGAGGCCCTTTCTCTTTTTTGGACGGGGTTTTTTAAAAAGGGTAGCACCCTCTTTAAAAAGCAGAGCTCGGGCAAAAGCCCTTTTCTTCTTTTGGACGGGGTTTTTAAAAAGGGTTGCACCTGAGCTCCGCTCAGGCAAAAGCCCTTTTCTTTTTTGGACGGGGCCCAAAATATTAAAAAGGCCTGAACCGCGTTCAGGTTCGGGTCTTACTCGAGCTCCGCTTTTTAAAGAGGGCAAAAGCCTTTTTCTTTTTTTTGGGGAGCTCGGGCAAAAGCCCTTTTTTTGGTGGGGCCTAAAAATTAAAGAGGCCTGAACGGAGTTCAGGTTCGGGTTGCACTCTTTTTCTGCAAAAAAGGCAAAAAAGAAGGGCGAAGCTCGGGTTCAAGTTACACCATTTTCCCAGCAAAAGAAAAGAGGTTTTCTCTCTCTCAAAATTTCTCTTTTTTAGTAAATAAACAACTTTTTTGATTAAAAAACAATAAGTCAACTTAACTTGGTCGGAGTTTGGGTAAAACCTTGTTTCTTTTCTAATCTAAGAAAAAAAGAGTCTTACCAAACTGAACATAAAACTTCTCCACCTATTCCTCTAAAACGAGCTTCTCTATCAGTCATTACACCTTTAGAAGTTGATAAAATAACAATCCCAGCACCTCCTAAAATACGAGGAAGTTCTTTATGGTTCACATAAATACGTAACCCTGGTTTGCTAATACGTCTAAGATTCGTGATACAAGAAACTTTTTTATAAATTTGTTTCCCTCTTAAATGCTTAATAAGATTTTTAAAAACAGAAAAAGCAACAGTATTTTTCAAACGACTTAATTTATAGTACTTTGTTTTAAACTTTTTATAATACTTTAAAGAAATTTTTATTTCTTTTGGCTTCACTAAGTTTAAATCTTTTTCATTCGAAAGCCCAGTTTTTTTAGAAACGTAGCCTTGTGGTTCGAAAGAATGAATAAATCCTTCTTTTTCTAAAATCTCTGAAATTTTAAGATTTAATCTAGTAAAAGGAACAATAACTGTTCTTTTTTTTACTAAGCTCCTATTTCGAATGCGCGTAAGCATATCACTAATTGTGTCATTAACCATAAAAAATGGAATAGAATTCTGAATTTTTATTATTTAATCGTAAATCAGGGAACCTCTCTTTCTACAAAAAGGAAAAAACCAGCTAAAACACTTCTGAACTTCAAAAGAAGAGAATTACAGGTTCAAAAAACTGCCAGACTCTCTTTACAGTTTTGTATAGAATAAAAACTTTTCATTAATAACGAGGTTTTTTTCTAATATAAAATAGGTATGAACCTCCCTTTTGACTTTTTTAATAAGAAAAAAAAAGACTTTTTGAAATTCAAAAGAGGTCTAAACCTTTCAAATCAAATGGGAAGGAAATTTCTAAAAGATAAAATCAGCAGTCTTTTTTTTTGAACTGAAAAAAGGGGTCTAAATAAAAAAGTTCAAGAGGGATTGAAAAAAAAGTTCTCTTTCTCTTTCAAAAACTTTCTTATTCAAAAAAGTGATTTTATTAGGAGGTCTATCATCGAAAATTCTTTTAAAAACGCTAACCTAACTCGGGGGAACCGTCTCTATTTAAAAAGAAAAAGGCTTTTTTTTGTTGGCAAAAGAAAATGGTTCGGATTCGGGTTACTCCCTTTTTCAAAAACAGGTTTTTGCCGCAAGAAAAAAACTCCGCCCTCTTCTTTTTTTGGAAAAGAAAAAGGCCCAAAAAATTCCTTTTTTGAAGGGGGCCCAAAAATTGTTCAGGTTCGGGTTAGACCTCTTCTAATAGAAAGCACTTTTGTCAAAAAACAGCAAGAAATCAAAAATTTCTTGCAAAGTTGTGTAAATAGCTCTAAGCAAAACTAAAGAAAAAGAGAATTTTTTATAAAAAAGAAAAAACTTTTAATAAAAAAAACAGTGAGAAAGAGTTTTTTCAAACTAAAGTGATTGCTTTTTATTCTATAAAAAGGAAGTGTTTCCATTAATTCATTTTTAGCAAAACTCTTTTTTTTTTAACCTAGGGACCTTTCTTTTTCTTTCAAAAAGAAAAGCTTCGCCATCTTAAATTAAAGAGGCTCTATTCTTTTTAAAAGAAAAAAAGAAGCTCGGGTTAAAAACACCCACTTCAATATTCAAAAAATTTCAATTTTTTTATTAAGATAATAAAAATTGTGGGACCAGTCTTCCCCACCATCACTCTCTCTTATAAAAATTAAGAAAAATGTTTACCATTTCTAAAAAACCCTTACGTAGCCCTTTTCTTTTTTTTAGGCAGGGGCCCATAATCTTTTTGGGCGGAGCTTTTTAAAAAGGGCGTTGGCCCTCCTTTTTTTTTGAAAAGGAGCCCGAACGGGGTTCGGGTTACACCCTTTCTCTTTTTTAGACGGGGCCCTCAAAAATTAAGAGGCCTGAACCCCGTTCAGGTTCGGGTTACACCTGAGCAGAGCTCGGGCAAAAGCCCTGTTCTTTTTTTGGCGGGGCCCTCAAAAAGAAAAAGGCCTGAACCCCGTTCAGGTTCGGGTTACACCCTCCTTTTAATTTTAATAAGAGAAGAGCCCATAAAAATTCAGAGGCCCTTTATAAAAAGCTCCGCCCAAAAAAGAAAAAGGTTCGGGCAAAAGCCCTCGCTCCGCTTTTTAAAGAGGGCAAAAGCCCTCGCTCCGCTTTTTAAAGAGGGCAAAAGCCCTTTTCTTTTTTTGTCGGGGTTTTTGAAAAAGGGTTGCACCTGAGCAAAGCTCAGGCAAAAGCCCTTTTCTTTTTTTGTCGGGGTTTTTGAAAAAGGGTTGCACCTGAGCAAAGCTCAGGCAAAAGCCCTTTTCTTTTTTTAAGCAGGGGCTCTCGCGGAGCTTTTTAAAAGAGCATTGGCCCAAAAAAAATCGTTCGGGCCTCTTAAAGATTTCGGGCTTTTTATAAAAAAAAACTACCTAATTTCTAGACTTTTAATCTTTAAATGGCAAACCAAATTCTTTAAGCAAAGCTAATGCTTCAGGAGCTTTTTTAGCTGTTGTAACAATAGAAATGTCCATACCTCGAGTTTTATCAATTTTATCATATTCAATTTCAGGAAACATTAGCTGTTCTTCCAACCCTATGCTGTAGTTTCCTAATTTATCAAAACTTTTCGTGTTAATCCCTTGAAAGTCACGAATACGCGGTAAGGCTAAATTAATTAAGCGGTCTAAAAAAGCATACATACGTTCTCCTCTGAGAGTCACAACAACACCTACAGGCATTTTTTGTCGAAGTTTAAACCCAGCAATGGCTTTTTTAGAACGAGTCACAATCCCTCTTTGTCCTGAAATAAGATTTAATTCTTTAAGCGAAGCTTCTAAGACTTTATTACTTTGCGAAGCTTCTCCAATCCCTCTATTAATAACAATTTTTTCAATTTTAGGTACTTCATGAATGTTTTTATAACCAAAAGAATGAATTAACTTAGGAACAATGTTTTGATTATAAAGAATTTTAAATCGTTGTGTCATATATTTCATTTTTTTTTTTAATAAATAAAAAACATAGAATTCAAAATTTAGAAAAAGAGTCTCTTTTTCAAAAAAAACCTCAATTACTGTAAGGATAAAAACGAGTTAGTTTTTTCTTGTTCTTTTTTGAAAGTCCCAGCACAAGAAAAAAGCTTTCATTTTTTCTGGTTTTGAATTTCAAAAAAAAGCAGAATGGCTAAAGCTTTTTTTACATAAAAAGCAGGCTTGTTTAATAGAAGCTTTATTCTAAATGCTAAACAAGCTGAATGTTAGAATTTTTTTGGTTCGGGTTACATCTTTTTTGAGTTTTTAGAAAATTTTCCTAAATTTCTCTTTTCCTATTTTTCTGAAAAAAGTCTAGGCTAATATTTCTTAAAAACACAAAATAAGCTCTAATTAGAAACGACTCTGGAACCAGGAGGAGCCTTATCTAATTAGAAAAGAAAAAATTTTCTGTTTTTTATGTACTTTTTAAAAACAGAAGGATGGAACTCGAACTCTGCAAAAAAGAAAGGGTGTAACCCTTCCCCAACAAACTAGAAAACGAGGAAGCCAAAAAAGAAAAGGGCTTTTGCCTGAGCTCCGCTCAGGTGCAACCCTTTTTCAAAAACCCCGTCAAAAAAAGAAAAGGGCTTTTGCCCTCTTTAAAAAGCGGAGCGAGGGCTTTTGCCCGAACCTTTTTCTTTTTTGGGCGGAGCTTTTTATAAAGGGCCTCTGAATTTTTATGGGCTCTTCTCTTATTAAAATTAAAAGGAGGGTGTAACCTTTTTTCAAAAATCGGAACGGGGTTCCGGCCAAAAAATATTGAAGGCCCGAACGGGGTTTTTTCAAAGGGTTGCACCCCACCTTCTTCTTTTTTGACGCAGAAGAGCTTTTTTTTTGTTGCTGGACCAGTATTATTGAAAGAAAAAAATTCAAAAGGAGCACTGGCTTATTTTGTTTAAATAAAAAAAAGTTTAAAAGCGAAAAACAATTCGCCCTTTTGTTAAATCATAAGGGCTTACTTCAACGGTTACAGTATCACCTAGTAAAATTCGAATACGATTTTTTCTGATTTTTCCAGATAAATGGGCAGTAACAGAAACTCCGTTTTCGAGTTTTGCGCGAAATTTTCCATTTGATAAATTTTCAGTAATAACACCTTTAACAGGAATTAGATTAATTTTTCTTGACATAATAATTTTCTTTTTTTGTTTTTAAAGGGCAAAGTTTTTGTAGAAAGTTCAAAAGTCTACCAGAGAGTCTTTTTATAAAAAGACTCGATGCTAGTTTGCTATTAAGAGGCCACTTTGTACTTTTTTAATGAGAGATTCTTTTTAAAAAGTTTTCGCATTTGAGGCTGTTTTCTTTGTTAGTAAAACCAGAGAAAAATTTTCAAAAATGTTTCTCCCCTTTTGAACTCGATGAAGACTCGCTAGTTTTCATTAAATTAAGAAAGCACAAGCTTAGAAAATTCTAAGAGAGCCAATTAAAAGTTTTTTTTTATTCTCTTTATATATTGATAAAACACCATGAAGAAGCAATTTTCTTTCGTTAATGGAAAGGAAAAAATTTAGAATTTCTTTTTTCGTTTTTTAAAGAAGAAAGGAATGACCAAAGAGAACCCTTTTTTTCTTCCTTTTTTCTTTGAACCCGAGCAGTGGTTTTTGAAAAAGCTAGTATTGCAACCCTTTTTCAAAAACCCTTATTCTTTTTTGGGCGAAGTTCGGGCCCCCGTAAAAAAAAAGGATTTTTATGGGCTCTTTTTTTATTAAATATTAAAAGGAGGGCCCGAACTATTTAAGAGGCCCGAACCTTTTTCTTTTTTGGGCGGAGCTTTTTATAAAGGGCCCCCCGTAAAAAAAAAGGATTTTTATGGGCTCTTTTCTCATTAAAAGGAGGGCCCGAAATATTTAAGAGGCCCGAACTGGGTGAGGGTAAAAACCAAAACGGGGTTTTTTAAAAAGGCTGCGCCCTTTATAAAAAGCTCCGCCCAAAAAGATTAAGAGCCTTTGCCTAAAAAAAAGAAAAGAGCTACGTGAGGGGTTTTTGAAAAAGGGCCTTTTAAAAATTTATTTAAAAAGCCCTTTATAAAAAGCTCCGCCCAAAAAAGATTAAGGGTGAGGGCAGGGGCCCTCACCAAAAAATTCGAAGCTTCGGGCAGCGGCCCTTTGTTCTTTTGGCCCAGAAAAAAAAGGGTTTTTAAAAAAGGGTTGCACCCCTTTGAAGATTTTTTTAGAAAAAAAGAAAAGTTTTGCTAGTTTGAAAGTCAAAGAAAAGAAAAGTTTCCTTCTAAATTTTTTGAATTCGAAGAAGAGACTGGTTTCCTTTCAAAAAATTTTCAAACAAGTCTTTTTTTCTTTTTTTCTTAAAGTGGGCCAGAAATACCTTGTTTACGAATCATTAAGAAATGCATAAGCATAAAAACGGCCGTTAATAAAGGTAATACAAAAGTATGAAGACTGTAAAAACGTGTCAGTGTAGCTTGACCTACGCCTACACCACCTCTTAAAAGTTCAACAATTGTTGGTCCAACTACTGGAATTGCATCAGGTACACCTGTTACAATTTTAACAGCCCAGTAACCAACTTGGTCCCAAGGAAGAGAATAGCCTGTTACACCAAATGAAACAGTACAAACTGCCATAATTACACCTGTTGACCATGTTAATTCACGAGGACGTTTGAAACCACCTGTAAGGTAAACACGGAAAACGTGAAGAATCATAGAAAGAACCATCATACTAGCAGACCAACGGTGAATTGAACGAATAATCCAACCAAAGTTTACATCCGTCATGATGTATTGTACAGAAGCAAAAGCTTCAGCAACTGTAGGACGATAATAGAAAGTCATTGCAAAACCAGTAGCTACTTGAACTAAAAAACAAGTAAAAGTAATTCCACCTAAACAGTAAAAAATATTTACGTGTGGTGGTACATATTTACTCGAAATATCATCAGCAATCGCCTGAATTTCTAAACGTTCTTCGAACCAATCATAAACTTTACTCATAAGAAATAAAAAAAGAAAATTTTTTCGCTATTAAGAAAACTAAAAACGGCTTTAAAAAATTTAGGCTTTTTTCTTTATTGAATCCCAACAAAAGAAAAAAGCCGAGGAAGGCTAATTAAAGAAAAACTGTCTCTTTCTAATTTTTAGAAAGTCTTTTTTTCTTTTTATTTTAAGAAAAATTAAGATTCAATTCAATCTTTCTTTTTTACGAATTCAAAAAAGAATCTTTTTCTTTGAGTCAGGCCACACTCATTTTTGAAAAAAAAAACTACTTTTTCTAAATTTTAAGAGCACCTTTTGAAATTTTTGACTTAAGTCAAAAATTTGCCTCAAAAAGAAAAAGAAAAGGAGTTTCCCTCTTAAAAAAAACATTTTAGACCTGGACTTTGCCCAACAAATTCAAAAAGATGAAAAAAGAAAGCTCTTATAACAAACGGTGTAACCCGAACCCTCCTTTTAATAAGAAAAGAGCCCATAAAAATCCTTTTTTTTACGGGGGCCCGAGCTCCGCTTTTTAAAAAGGGCCTGAACGGGGTTCGGGTTACACCGTTTTCTTTTTTGGCGGGGCCCAAAATCTTTAAAAGGCCTGAACCCCGTTCAGGTTCGGGTTGCACCTCTGCCTAAAAAAAAAGAAAAGGGCTTTTGCCCGAGCTCCGCTCGGGTGTAACCCGAACCACGTTCGGGCTACGTGAGGGTTTTTAGAGAGTTTGACAATAAAAGTGAAAATCTCTTTTTTCTTTCAAACATGGGGGAGAAACCAAAACCCTCAGAAATGGCCTTTTTTCGCTTCTAGAGCGAGTTTTTTAAAAAACAGCAGTATTATGACCTTTTCTCAAAAAAAGTCTCTCTAGAAGAGAATTTGAGCCCTTTCTGAGGGTTTTTAGATAAAAACCCCGAACGAAGTTCGGGTAGGGGCCCTCACTGCTTTTTTTATTAAGAAAAAAACTTTTTAAGGTCCCCCTTTTTTTGCATAAAAAGTCCCCTTTTTATGCAGAAAAAAGTTTTTTTTAGGGACTCTTACTTTTGAAGTCCCCTGCGGGGACCTTTTTCAAAGAAAAAACTTTTTTATAAGGTACGCAGCCTTTTTAAAAAAACCCCGTTCCGGTTTTGACCTTTTCTCAAAAAAACAGCCCTTTTTCTTTTTTGGACGGGGCGCAGCCGGAACCCCGTTCCGGTTTTTTCAAAGGGTTGCACCTTTTTAAAAAGCGGAGCTCAGGCAAAAGCCCTTTTCTCTTCCCAAAAAAAGAAGAAGGCGGGGCCTTTCAAATTTTTTGGACTGAACCCCGTTGAGGCTCGGGTTGCACCCTAGCAGAGCTCGGGCAAAAGCCCTTTTCTTTTTTTTAAAGGAAGAAAATTTTAGCCTTTGCCTTTTTTGTGGAAGAAGGGGGCGTAGCCGGAACCCTGTTCCGGTTTTTTCTCTTTCATTTTGAAGTTCTTTTTTCTAAAAAAGAGCTAGAGAAAAGCGAACCTTGTAACCCAAACCCGAACTTCGCCAATAAAGAAAAGGGCCTCATAAATTTTTTGGGCCCTCGCTCCGCTTTTTAAAGAGGGTTTTTACCCGAGCTCCGCTTTTTAAAGAGGGCAATGGCTTTTTCTCTTTCAAAAAAAGAAGAAGGGCGGAGCTTTTTATAAAGGGCAGAGGCCCTCACCTTATAATTTTTGGTTCGGACCTCTTCAATTTTTGGGCCCTCGCTCCGCCCAAAAAGAATATGGGCCCCTGCCTAAAAAAAGAAAAAGGCTACGTAAGGGTAAAATCGGAACGGGGTTTTTAAAAAAGGCTGCGCCCTTTCTCTTTATTTGGCAAAAAAAAATCGTTCGGGCCTTTTCTTTTTCGGGCCCTACCAAAAAACAAAAAACGACCAATGCCCTGTTTAAAAAGCTCCGCTTGGATTTTTACGTAAAAGAAGAGCTCCGCCCTTCTTCTTTTTTTACAGAAAAAGATGTAATTTGAACCCCGTTCGGGCGAACCCTGTTCAGGTTTTTATTGGGTAAAGAAGACTTTTTCTGAATTTTAAAGTTTTTGGTCTTTTTTTTGAAAAATTTGCCTTCGGTCGGATTCGAACCGACACGCTTTTCAGCACTGGTGCCTAAAACCAGGATGTCTACCAATTTCATCACGAAGGCCTCTTATTACTAATATTCTAACATAAAAAAGGCTTTTTATTCTTAGACTATGAAACCAGAAAGACTGCTTCGTTTAAGCTTTTGATTTATCAATGAAAACAAATTTGATTCGAACAAAAACAATTCATATTAAGCTTAGCAAAGAAAAAAACAAGCAATGAAATAGGAAGAATCTTCAGATTTAAACATTGTATTTTTTAGAAAAATTCAAAAAAAGAAGATTTTTGAAAGATTTTTACTAACAAGTTTTTTTATGCTAGTTTTTTTGTGTTTTTAAAAAGAGATTTAAATTCGTTGTTTCAATTTCTGTTCTAGCTTCTTTTAATATTTTTTCTGTCTAAAAAGAAAGTTTTTTTTTTAAAGAAAAAAAAAGTTCTCTCTTTTTTCTCTTTATTAAAAAAATGGCTTTAAACGGAAAAAAATGTTAGATTATAAAGTAAAATAAGAGTTTTTTGTATAAACTGTGTAAAAATTAGAGAATCGATTTTCAATTTTTTTTAGAAAAAAAGGGTTGATTCGAGCAAATAAGAAAAAAACTAGACTAAAATTTTTTCTCTATATGAATATTCAAACTTCTAAAAACAAAAAAACTGGTAATATTACTCAAATTATTGGTCCAGTTGTAGACATGGTTTTTCCTGCTGGTTCTGTACCAAACATTTATAATGCACTTGTTATTCGTGGAAAAAACACTGCAGGGATTGAAATGCTAGTAACTTGTGAAGTTCAACAACTTCTTGGTGACCGTTTAGTTCGTGCTGTTTCAATGAGCCCAACTGAAGGTTTAATGCGTGGAATGGAGGTTGTTGATACTGGGAACCCTTTACAAGTACCAGTTGGAAAACAAACATTAGGACGTATTTTTAACGTTTTAGGTGAACCCGTGGACAACTTAGGGCCTGTTAATACTGAAGAAAAATTACCTATTCATAGACCAGCTCCTGCTTTTACGGATTTAGACACTCGCCTTTCAATTTTCGAAACAGGGATTAAAGTTGTTGACCTTTTAGCTCCGTACCGTCGTGGTGGGAAAATCGGATTGTTTGGGGGTGCCGGTGTTGGAAAGACCGTTTTAATTATGGAGCTGATCAATAATATTGCAAAAGCACATGGTGGTGTTTCAGTATTTGCTGGTGTTGGTGAAAGAACTCGTGAAGGGAATGACCTTTATATGGAAATGAAAGAATCACGTGTTATTGTAGAAGAAAACCTAGGCGAATCAAAAGTTGCTCTTGTTTATGGTCAAATGAACGAACCACCTGGAGCACGTATGCGTGTAGGTCTAACTGCTTTAACAATGGCTGAATATTTCCGTGATATGAACAAACAAGACGTTCTTCTTTTTATTGATAATATTTTCCGTTTTGTACAAGCAGGTTCAGAGGTTTCTGCTTTATTAGGTCGTATGCCATCAGCTGTAGGTTACCAACCTACTTTAGCAAGTGAAATGGGTTCTTTACAAGAACGTATTACTTCTACTAAAGACGGTTCGATTACTTCGATTCAAGCTGTTTACGTACCTGCGGATGACTTAACTGACCCTTCGAGTGTAGCAACTTTCGCTCACCTTGATGCAACAACTGTATTGTCAAGAAACCTTGCAGCTAAAGGAATTTACCCAGCCGTGGACCCTTTAGATAGTAATAGTGTTATGCTGCAACCTTACATTGTAGGTGATGAGCACTACAGCTGCGCTCAACGTGTGAAAGGAACGCTTCAAAGATTAAAAGAACTTAATGATATTATTGCAATTCTAGGATTAGACGAATTATCAGAAGAAGACCGTCTGACGGTAGCTAGAGCAAGAAAAATTGAGAGATTTTTAAGCCAACCATTCTTTGTAGCGGAAGTTTTCACTGGCTCACCAGGTAAATATGTAGCACTTTCAGAAACAATTCGTGGTATGAGCATGATTGTAAATGGGGAGCTTGATGCACTTCCTGAACAAGCATTTTATTTAGTAGGGAATATTGAAGAAGCCATTTCAAAAGGCGCCTCATTAACAGCTTCGAATTCAAAAACAAAGGGGAATAGCTAAAGGGCACTTTCTTTCAAAACCAAAAACCCTCTGAAAATACTTCAGAGACAGTAAGTCGACCAAAACTGAAATCGAAATCGGGGGTTTGGCCAAATTCTGAACCGGCCAACCAGATAGTTCCCCGTGAAGAAGCCTCCCGAACTTTTTTAGCTAATTTTAAAAGAACGGACGCTTCAAAAGGTTTCGATCGATTATTGCCGAATTTAGACGGTTTTCCTTCTTTAAAAAGCTATTTAAGTGATGAAGAAATAAAAACGCTTCCTCTAAACGTGGAAGCTAATTCGCCAATCCTACAAAAAATAGTTGATACTTGTGTTTTTACAACAAAAGCACAAGGTGAAGGAAAAACTCGTTTTGTTGCTCACGTTTATGCAGTCGGCCTTGCTTTATCCTTTTGTAGGGATAAAAACAAACAAAAACTCATTGAAAATTTAGAAAACGAAAATCACGAAGAGATTTTTTTTATAGGGCTTGCTGTTTTTTACCATCGCCTTTGTGTTTATGGGGATCAAAATCATGTGAAGAACTATGACACAAACACAAACACAGAAACGTATCGATCATTAGAGGGGAGTGTTTTTTACAAAAACACTCCCATCCCTTATAACTTATCGCCGAATTTTTTAGCAGAAATTCAGCAACTTTTTAAACTTAACCCACGTGTTTCTTTTAAAGGAATTTGTAAAGAAATACGTGTTTATCTTTTAGAATTTGCAGAACGAAAGCAAGAAAAAACAGCTTTCGCACGTCAAATTGAAAATTCTCTTCAAGAAAATTTATCTTCTTTTGAATCGAGTCTTTGTTTTGCTTGTTTTAAAAATTGGGAATATTTTAGAAAAAAATACCCCATTGTTTATGGTTATATTATGGCCGTACCTACAAACGAAAAGACTTAAATAAAACTTTTCAACAAAAGAAAGAAAAAAAGGGGTATGCTTCATTTTTAGGTTTTTTCTTTTGAATAAAACGTTCCTTCTTTTTTGTTTCTTATTAGGTTGTCTTAATAAGAAACAAAAACAATACAAAAAACAGTGTTTCTTTACTTCAAAAGTAAAGAAACACTGCAACTCTTTTTTATCTTTTTAAAACCCTAACACTTACCCAAAAAGCACAAAAAAACTCAAAATTCAAAAAAAAAAGAAAAATGAAAACTTCAACTAAATTCTTCAAACTCTTTCGAATTTTTCCAATAAACTTTCCAATAAACACAAGGACTAAAGAAATAAGAGAACTTTCTAGTCTAGTGTTTACCATAATACAGGACAATTTAAAAGACAACTTAACAATAGAAGAATGCTGTCTTTTATCAAAAGAGCTAGAATTTTTAGCTTTAACGAAAAAACGTTCTTACGCTTTAAAATTCTTTTCAAAATTTGTACGTTTTTCATCTAAAAAGAAAGTTCCGGAATCAAAAAATTACCCTAAAAAAGAATCATTAACACACTAAACAACCTAAATTCAAAGGAAAAAAATGGCAAAAAAATTAAAGACTCTTCCCGATAATAGTCACTTTGGTGATGCTTGGGTCCGTTTTAAAGCTGAAAAAATTAATGCGAATTTAGGTCAATTTTTGAAAAAATAGGGTTTTCTTGAAATCCCTGCTTCAATAAAACAAGAAGATTGTAAACGTTACAGGTTTACTTTATTAATCGAACAAAAACCTTTGATTGTTTTTGAAAGAAGCGACAATCGTTCTATTTACCAACCTTTTTATACGAACAAAGAAAAAAAGATTTTGCTTGAAAATAAAGACTTTTTTTGAAATTACCCAATTTGCAATTTGATGTTGTTGGGACTTAGTGATAAAAACACTGAGTCCCAAATTGCTATGGTAATTCGTTTTCGTTTTGTGAAAAATCATAAACGTCTTGAAATATTTAGTTTAACTCTTCCTGACTCTTTTTTTATTAAACCTTTTGAATTTGAAAAAGAGAAATTGTTAGGAACGGCTTTTGTTGTTTATCTATTAGACTATTGGAAAAGGTATTCAAAGCAAATTTGGGTTGGTTCTGATATTTTAGAAGAGTTTTTATTAATAAAAAAAGAGATTGTTCTAATAAACACAAAATTCAAAGATGCTTTTCCTTTTTGGACTGAAGGTTTTTCACCAACAAGAGTTTTACTTGAAAACGTTACAATTACACTTTTTTCTGTTTAATATTTCTTTAAAAACATAAAAAACATCAAATTGATATTGAAAGTCCCCTGCGGGGACCTCAGAAAGGGCCAAAATTTGCTTTCTTTTAAAAAGAGAGAGGAGTGCAACCCGAACCTGAACGGGGTTCAGGCCCCCTAAACAAAAGATTTTTGAGGGCCCCGCCAAAAAAGAAAAAGCGCTTTTGCCTGAGCTCCGCTTTTTAAAAAGGTGCAACCCTTTTTTAAAACCCCGTCCAAAAAAGAAAAAGGGTGCAACCCTTTTTAAAAACCCCGTCCAAAAAAGAGAAAGGGTGCAACCCGAACCCCGTTCGGGCTTTTGCCCGAGCTCTGCTTTTTAAAGAGGGTGCAACCCTTTTTAAAAAACCCCGTTCGGGCGCTTTTTCTAGAAAAAGAGAGAATCTATCATAAGAGAAAAAACCGGAACAGAGTTCCGGCTGCACCCTCCTTCTTCCACAAAAAAGGGAAGGGCTAAATTTGGCTTCTAGAGCCCTTTTTTCAGAAAAGCAAAATACTTTCAAAAAAAGAGATTTTTCTTTTAAAAAAATATTCTTTCTTAAAAAACTTTTTTTAGAAAAAAGCAGAGAGGGCCCCTGCCCAAACCAAAAAAATTAGAAGGTGAGGGCCCCTGGCCGAACCTCGTTCGGGTTGTTTATTTAAAAACCGGAACAGGGTTCCGGCTGCGCCCGCTTCTTAAAAAAAAAATGGAAGGGCCAAATTTTGCTTCTAGAAGCTCTTTTTTCTAGAAAAAGGTAAGAATTTATCATAAGAGAAAAAAAAACCTCAGAAAGGGCTAAATTTAGCTTCTAAAGCCCTTTTTTAGAAAAAGAGAGAATCTCTTCAAAAAATTTTTTTATTCAGAAAAAAGCAGAGAGGGGCCTTAAATTTTTTTGGCCGAAACCCTGTTCCGGTTTTTTAGATAAAAAACCTCAGAAAGAGCTAAAATTTGCTTCGAGAGTGAATTTTATTCAAAAAAGGTCCCGAATGAGATTCGGGTTGGACTCCTTATTCTCCTTCTTCTTATTAAAAAAGAAAAAAAGGAGGACTTAAAAACGACTCTTTTTTAAGGCTATTCTTCCTTCAAAAAAAAAGCGTAAGCTTCCTTTTTCCTGAAAAGTCAAAAAGTCCTCTCTTTTCAAACTTTTCTGTTGAAAAGTCCTTTTTTCTAGGCCCTTTACGAAGAATAAAAAACCATTTCTTTTTTGTAAAAGAGGGTGCAACCCTTTTTAAAAACCCCGAACAAGGTTCGCTCTTTTCTTTTTTTTGCAGGGCCTAAAAAATTGAAGAGACCTGTAACCCAAATCTAAACTTTACCAAAAAATAGAAAGTCGTTTTTTAGTTTGTTGGGCTTTTTTAACATTTTGAAAAAATGCTCCTCTCTTCTTTTTAAAAAAACGAAAAAAAACACTGTTTGAAAACATGTAGAAAAACTTTCCTTATCTAAAAGAAAAAGAGAAATTTTTGTTTTTTTAAAAAATTTTTAGATTTATAGGGCCCTTTTTCTTTTTGGGCGGAGCTTTTTAATAAGGGCCCCCTTCAAAAAAAAAGATTTTTGAGGGCCCTGCCAAAAAAAGAAAATGGTCATTTTTCTAAATTAAAAATGAGTGTTTTATTAAAAAGTCTGACACTAGGCACTTTAGAAGGAGCTAGAACATTCATTTTCTTTCAAAAATGTGGTAAAGAAGCTCTCAAATAAAAACCTTCATAAACAGCCAAATTTTGCTTATTTTAAAAAGAGAGAGGAACACTTTTTATTTAGAAAATGTTTATTTACCTTAAAAAAAACGATTTTAAGGAGTGTTTTTAGAAAATAATAGAATTTTTTGAATTTTTTTAAAGTGCAACCCGAACCTTGCCTTTTTCTTTTTTTACAGAGAAAGTCGTTTTCTAATTTGTTGGGCTTTTCCTTTAAAAGAAACCTTCTAAACCTAGGCAGATATTTTTCACTTAAAAAAGGCCTTTCTGAATCTAAAAAAGAGAGGGCGAATCCCGAAGCATGCTAAAAAGAGAAAATCGTTTTCTAGTTTGTTGGGCTCTAAAAATTCATGAGGTCCTTTTTCTTTTTAAAAAGGACCGCTCGGCTTTTTTGACAGGCTTTTTTGTTTTGAAGACTTGTTGTTCTAAATTTTTTGAAAAAACTTTCTTTACTTGCTTTTGTTTGAATCAAAAAACTTTTTTCAAAAAGACTATCTCTTTTTGAAAAAAAGAATAAAAACCTTCCAGCTTCAATTTAAATACATTTTTTTTCTAAAAAGAAAGAGAGAAAAGAGAGAAAAAGAGAAAAAAGAGAAAATAGAAACCCTCTCAAAAAGGACACTGTTTTTAAAAAAAGTAAAACTAATAAAAAAATTTTTAAACCAAATGGTAAAATTTTTTTTCTTATTCTAAAAACGTGTTTCTGCTTTTTTTACAAGAGAGCTTATTCTAAAACAAAAAACTCTTCTTTTTAAACTCAAAGTTTTTAATAAAAAGAATTCTCTCTGTTTCAAAAATTAAAAACACTTTTTTAATTAAGTTTAAAAAGCTCAAATAAGAATTTTTCTTAGAGAATCCTTATTTTAAATAAAAAGCGTATTTTCTTTTTGACCTTTTTAAATTTAAAAGGTAAATGTCTTGCTTTATTCAAAGCAATTGTTTTTTCTAAATAAAAAGCTAAAGTCTTTCTGAAAAAAGAATGCAACCCTTTGAAAAAACCTGAACGGGGTTCAGGCCTTTTAAATATTTCGGGCCCTGCCTTCTACTTTTTTTACAGAAAAAGTCGTTTTTTAGTTTGTTGGGCTTTTGTTCTGAATCCTGCACAAAAGCTTGTCCAGAGGAGGTCCATTCCTTTTGAAAAAATACGGGGCAGACGAAATAGAGAGTAGTTTTTTTTACATGATAACAAGTTTTTTAAAAGAAAAAAAGGAAAGCCAGAGAAGCTTTTCTTTTGAAAGAAAAAAACAAATTTTTAAATAAAAAAGAAAAAGAAGGATTAACTTGTTGTCAGAAAAAAGAAGAAAAAAATTCATTCAAAAAAGAAAGAGGGGTGCAACCCTTTTTATAAAACCCTCACGAAGTTCGGACAGGGGCCCTCGCTCCGCCCAAAAAGAAAAAGGGCCTCATCCTTTTTTAGGACCCTCCTTTTTTTCTTTTTCTTTAAAAAGGAGCCCTTTTCTTTTCCAAAAAAAGAAGGCGGGGCCCAAAATATTTAAAAAGCCTGAACCCCGTTCAGGTTCGGGTTGCACCCTTTTCTTTTATGGGCGGAGCTTGGGTAAAAACCTGAACGGGGTTTTTTAAAAAAGGCTGGGCCCTTTCTCTTTTTGGCAAGGCTCGCCCAAGCAGGGTTTGGATTACAAATTTCTTTAATTTTTTGGCCCCTATTTTTGAAAGAGGGCTTTGCTCTTGTTTCACTCTACTTCAAAAGTCCTTTCTTTTTAGGCAGAGTTTGGGTTGCACCCCCCTGCTTTTTATAAAAAGTGTTTAAAAGAAATGCTTTCAAAAAAAGGGAGGGGGCGAAGCCTGTAACCCAAACCCGAAAAATATGGGCAATGGTCCTTTTTTCTTTTCTGGCCCAGAAAAGAAAAAAGGTCGGGCCTTTTAAAAAAAATTTTAAAAGGGCTTTTGCCCGAGCGGAGCTCGGGTGCAACCCGAAACCGAACTCGGTTCAGGCCTCTTAATTTTTTGAGGGCCCCGCCAAAAAAAGAAAAGGGCTTTTGCCTGAGCTCCGCTTTTTAAAAAGGTGCAACCCTTTGAAAAAACCCCGTCCAAAAAAGAGAAAGGGTGCAACCCGAACCCCGTTCGGGCTTTTGCCCGAGCTCTGCTTTTTAAAGAGGGTGCAACCCTTTTTAAAAAATCCTGTTCGGGCCCTGTTTTTTACAAAGGGCTTTTGCTTTGGACTTTTTAGATTTAAAAGGCTTTTTTCTAGCCTTAGTTCTTTTGCTGGGCTGTTGAAAAAACCTGGTTTAGAAGAAAAGGAATACCTAAGAATCATGAAGATAAGGTCTTCTAATTCAAAAAGGACATAAAATATGGAAAAGAAAGGAACTCCCCATCTTGATATCATTTAGAAGAATTAGGGATTTTGAATTTTTTCCTTTAAAATTTTTTAAAGAAGATTTTCTAAATATGGGCTTTCTTTTTTGTAAACAAGAGGACAAAAGCTTTCGATTAAATACTTATTTTGTAATTCTTATCAAAAGAAAAAGACAGCCCAATTAAAAAAAAAACAAAACAAGGCTTCTTTTTAGACATTTTCACTTTTTGCTTTCTTTTTTGAATTAAAGAAAGCTTTTTTCTAAAAACAAAAAAAAATGACTAATTTTAAGCAGGTTAAACACAAAATTCTAATTTTTTTTAAATTTTCTAAAATGGAGGGGGGAGTCCCTTTTTTCTTTTTTTCCTTCTTCTTGTTGTTCCGTTCTTTCTTTTTTTTTCTTTATTACGGAGCTAATATTTTATCTTTTTTCAAAGGTTAAATCCTCATGGTCCATCTTTTCCTTTTTTCATTTAGAAGGAATTTAAGGTGTAACCCTTTCTCAACAACCTAGAAAACGACGAATAGAGTTCGGGTTCCCTTAAAAAAAGGATTTTTCGGGCTCTGACAAAAAAGAAAAGCATTTTCTAATTTGTCGGGCCTCTTACACCAATATAAACACTTAGAGCTCGTGTCAAGTTTTGCAAACTCAAAAAAGTAAAAAGAAAAGAGAGGAAAGCAAAAATGCTTTGAATTTAGAATACCTTTTCTTTTTTCTAGTTTCTGATTTGAAATGTCATTAAAAAAGGGAGAGATTTACTGTCTTCTTTTTGAACTCAAAAAGGTGGAGGCCAAGTAAATGAAAACATAGGTACTCTTCAGTTTATAAAAAAACTTCTAAAATCTCAAAAAAAATGAAATTTAAAGTTCAAAAAGGTTTTATGATTGGTCTTTTAGATTAGAACCACCTTGTACACTAAAAACGAATACTAGGAAAAAAAGGAAAAGAATTTTTTATAAAAATCTTCCCTTTTCTTCTTTATAAATGTGGACTTTTTGAAGACAATAGAATTTCTTAAAGAGTCTTCCTTTTTGAATTCCAATAAGAAACCCGGCAGATCAATCTCTCTTTATTTTTTAAATATGAGAGCAAGATCTTTCTAAATAAGAGAGGGTGTAACCCTTTTTTCAAAAAGGCCCTGCCTTTTTTTCAAGAGAAAGTCGTTTTCTAGTTTGTTGGGCCTTTTTAAAGAAATAAAAAGACTAGCTTATTTTTTTTAATACAAGAGGCTAATTAGTTAGTCAATAAGGTTTAAAAAACACGAAGCCATTTTTTTAAGTCTAAACTTTCAAAAAGTGAAAGAATAAAAGTGAAACTTTCTACCACAAAAAGAGTCAAAGCTTAAACTCTGGACGGAGTCCAGTGCACCGGCCCTTTCATTTTTATGGCAGGGCCCAAAAATGAAAGAAACCCGAACTTCGCCAAGAAAAAGAAAAAGAAAAAGAAAAAGAAAAGATTCGGATCTTACTCTTTTTTCTTTTTAAAGTTTTTAAAAAGAAAAAGAATGTAATATTCGATTTAGAACAAGTTTTCCATCTTTTCTTTTTTGAAAGGTTCACCCTTATTTGTCTTTTTATTAACTTTTCTGTTTTGTTAATAAAAAATTTCTGATAAAAAGAATGAAGGTTCTTTATGGTTTTTCAGGCATTTTTTCTTTTCTTTTTGAAGCCAAATAAAAAAGATTCTTTTTTTAATCTTCTTTTTCAATATTAGAAGAGCTGTAAACCGAACCCTGCCAAAAAAGAAAGGTCCCGAACGGGGTTTTTTCAAAGGGTTGCACCCCCTTTTCTTTTTCAAAAATGTGGGCTTTTGTTGGGCTTTTTTTGAATGAGAGAAATGAGAGAAATCAGAGAAATAAAAGAAGGGTTCCTTCCGGTTTTTTCAAAAAGCTTTTATGAAGATTTAAAAAACAAAGTTTTTTCTTTCTAGAAAAAGCTAAGGTTTTTCTTTTATTCAAAAAAGTCTTTTAAGAAAAAACTTAGAATTTTTAAAAAAGGTGCTTTTTCTAATAAAAAAATTAAGTTTTTTTAACCCGTGCTTCGCAAATAAGAAGGGTAGAAGCTTTTTTATTTTGGCAAAATAAAAAAGCTCAGGCGGAGCTTGCTTTTATTAAAGAAGGCAAAAGCCCCACAAAATAAAAAACGACTTTCCCCTTTCTTTGTAAAAAAAGGAAAAAGAAGAAGGCCTTATAATTTTTTTGATTCAAGCCCCTACCCTCTTCTTTTCTCTAAAAAGGAGCCCATAAAAATCCTTTTTTTTTGAAGGGGCCCGAGCTCCGCCCAAAAAGAAGAAGGGCCCTCAAAAATGAAGAGGCCCGAGCTCCTCCCAAAAAAGGAAAGGATTCGGACAGGGCCCCTCGCCCTGCGTTCTTTTTTTACAAAAAAAGGGTTTGTACCCTCTTTTTGAATTCCAAAAAGAGCCATTGCCCTTATTAACAAGCTCCGCTTTTTAAAAAAGGGCCCGAACGGGGTTTTTTCAAAGGGTTGCACCCCTGCCTAAAAAAGAAAAGGGTGTAACCCGAACCCCGTCCAAAAAGAGAAAGGGCTCCTTTCTAATTAAAGGTGCAACCCTTTATAAAAAACTCCGTTCGAGCCCAACAAACTAAAAAACGATTTTCTCTTTAAAAAAAGAAGAAGGCAGGGCCTTTTTGAAAAAGGGTTACACCCTCTCTTTGAAACTTTTAAAAAAGAACAAAATTTAGCCCTTTAAAAAGTTTTTATCTAAAAAACCCATTCTTAAGGGGGATTCTGACCTTTTCTCAAAAAAGGGCTCTAGAAGCCAAATTTAGCCCTTCCTGAGGGTTTTTTTTAGCTTATGATAGGATTCCCTACCTTTTTCGAGAAAAAAGGGCTCTAGAAGAGAATTTTGGCCCTTCCATTTTTTTTTTAAGAAGCGGGTTTTGAGAGAAAACCTCCTCAGCGCTTTTTATAAGTAAAAAGGTTTTTTTAAAAACCAGCTCTAGAAGCCAAATAGAGCTTTTCCTGAGGTTTTTTTTCTTATGATAGATTCTCTCTTTTTTTTTTAAAGTGCTCTAGCAGCAAATTTGAGCCCTTCCATTTTTTTTTAAGAAGCGGGCGCAGCCGGAACCCTGTTCCGGTTTTTATCTAAACAACCCGAACTTCGTTCGGGCAGGGGCCCTCTTTACTTTTTTGATAAAAAACTTTTTTAAGAAAGAATTTTTTTTCAAAGTCCCCGAACGGGGTTTTTTAACAGGGGTTGCACACCTTTTTTCTTAAAAAAGAAGAAAAGGCAGAAAAGGGGGGACGTTTTTAAAAGAAAAAGTCCTTTTTTAAGAGATTCTCTTTTTTTCTAAAAAAGGGCTCTAGAAGCCAAATTTAGCCCTTCCTGAGGTTTTTTTTTCTTAAGATAGATTCTACCTTTTTATAAAAAAAAGAGCTCTAGAAAAGAATTTGAGCCCTTCCATTTTTTTTTTAAGAAGTGGGTTTTTATTTAAGACCTCCTCTCCGCTTTGTTTAAATAAAAAAAACTTTTTTATTTTTTATTAAGGAATAGAAAGACTAATAAAAAGCGCCCTAGACTTTTTCAAAAAAATTCCTGTTCTTTTTCTAACCAACATCTAAGCTTTTTTAGAAAAATATTAAAAAAAAAGATTTTTTTTAAATAAAAAAGTCTAGAATCTTTGTTTTTAAATAAAAAAAGAGTTTTAAAGCGAAAAATGTTTCAATTCTTTAAGGCTATATTTGATCTTTGCTTAGTAATAAAAACACCGAAAAACGAATTTTTACTAAAAAAAGAGTCAGACCCTTTTGAAAAAACCCTCCTTTTTTATTTGAAAAGGAGCCCATAAAAAATTAAGAGGCCCTTTATAAAAAGCACCGCGAGGGCCCCTGCCTAAAAAAAGAAAAGGGCTTTTGCCTGAGCGGAGCTCAGGTGTAACCCGAACCCCGTCCAAAAAAGAGAAAGGGCTACGTGAGGGTTTTTTAAAAAGGGCAGGGACCCTCAAAAAAAAGGATTTGTATGGGCTCCTTTTTAAAGAAAAGAAAGAGGGTAAAAACCGGAACGGGGTTTTTAAAAAAGGCTGCACCCTTTTTTCTAATTTTTATAAAAATTCGTTTTTTGAAAAGAAAAGAAATTCTTTTTTTCAATAGTCCCCCTTTTTAAAAGAAGAAAAGGGGACCTTTTCTCTTTTACATAAAAAAAGACAAGGTAGTCTTTTGCAAAAACAGTTTATTCTCTTTCTAATTCCGAAATTAGAACTTTTTTGGCACTCTATTCAAAAAAGAAGGCTTAAATTCAAAAAAAAGAAGAATCGAAATTTAGATTTAAATGTTCTTTTTTCAAAAGAAAATAAAAAACTTTTTCTTCTATGTTGAAAAAAGGGTCTGAACCTGTTTTTTTTAGCTTAAAAGTTTCTCTTTTGAAAAAAGAAAACTTCTTTCTTTTTTCTTAAAAAAGAAAAGCCCAACAAAAGAAAAAACGGCGAACAGGGTTTGGGGAATATTCTTTTTTGAATTTATAAAATGTTTTAGAAACGAGCATTTATGTGTGTTTTAAAAAGATACCTTCTCTTTTTTTAGAAAGAAAAAATCCCTGCTTTAAAAACAATATAGAAAGATTCTCTAAATTCTCTTTCAATAGTTGAATTTTCATTTTTTTTAGAGAAAAACTTTTTTCTTTTTTAGGTCTACAATTTTCTCTTTTTTCTCTTTTTTCTCTTTATAACCTTCTAAATTTCAAAAAAAGCTCTTTCTTTTTTATTTCAAAAAGAAAGAAGAAAACTTTTTTTTTACCTTATCTCTTCTGCTTTTTTCTTTTAGCTTTTCTAATTTCTTTTTTTATTAGAAGAATGGAAAAAAGAAAAGAGCTGGATTAATTCTTTTTTTCTGTTTAGAAAATACCTTTAAAACTTTCAAAAATGCTCTAACTTAAACTTCTAAAGGTTTTTAGATAAAAGCTTTGTTTTGACCTTTTTTAAAGAAAAAATACTAGCTTGTTGTCTTATTAGAATTCTTTTCTATTTTCTATTTTCTTTTTTCTTTTAATGACTTTCTCTTTTTTGGCAAGATTCGGATTCGGATTCGGATTCGGATTCGGGTTCGGGTTCGGGTTGCACCCCTAGCCTTTTTGCAAAAAAAGAAGAACGGACCTGGCTTTTCTTTTGCGTAAAGACCCAACAAACTAGAAAATGACTTTTTCTGTAAAAAAAAGAAGAAGGCCTTCTAATTTTTTTGGTTCGCTCTTTTCTTTTTTTGCAGGGCCCTTTTTTTTTGAAAAGGAATTTAAGAGGCCCGAACGGGGTTTTTCAAAGGGTTGCACCCTCTTTAAAAAGCAGAGCTCGGGCAAAAGCCCTTTTCTTTTTTGGACGGGGCCCTCAAAAATTAAAAGGCCTGAACGCCGTTCAGGTTCGGGTTGCACCCTCTTTAAAAAGCGGAGCTCGGGCAAAAGCCCGAACGGGGTTCGGGTTGCACCCTTTCTCTTTTTTGGACGGGGGTTTTAAAAAAGGTTGCACCTTTTTAAAAAGCGGAGCTCAGGCAAAAGCCCTTTTCTTTTTTGGACGGGGCCCTCAAAAATTAAAAGGCCTGAACGCCGTTCAGGTTTGGGTTGCACCTTTTTAAAAAGCGGAGCTCAGGCAAAAGCCCTTTTCCCCCTTTCTTTGTAAAAAAAAGGAAAAAAGAAGAAGGCCCAGAAAAAAAATCTTTCGGTTTGGGTTACAGGCTTCGCTCTTTTTCAAAAGCTCTTTTTTATTTTAAAGAAGGAGGGCTTTTATATGGAAAAGAAAAATTAGCCTTTTTATTTATAGCAAGGACCTATTAGTTTTCTTTGAAGAGCACTGTTCTTTTCTTTAGATTTCAAAGATAAAAACCTAATTTTCTCTTTTTCGAGTGTTTAACGAACTTTAAATGCCAAAAAGGGAGGTTCCTTTCTTATTTAAAAAGAAACAAAGCTTTTTTAAAATTCTTTTTTTTTTTTCGAATTTTGCTTTCAAAAAAGAGTTTCTTAAAAACCCCCTCAACTAGTTCTATAAGAAGTTTCTTTTTATTTTCTGTTTTATTCGAAGAAAAGCCCAAGAAACTAGAAAACGACTTTTTCTTGAAAAAAGAAGGCAGAGACTTTTTCAAAAAGGGTGCAACCCTCTTTAATTATGAAAAAAATCGAACTCTTTTTTTCTGGGCCAAAAAAGAAAAAGGGCAGGGGCCCTCCTTTTTTGAAGTAAAAAAGAGCTTTTGAAAAAGGGCCCCTGCCCTTTTTTCTTTTAAGTAAAAAAGAGCTTTTGAAAAAAGGGTCATTACCCTAAAGAAGAGCCCCCACCCCAAAAAGAAAAGGGCTAGGGGCCTCTTCTCTTATTTCAAAAAATTAGCAGAGAAGAATTAGCTAGTTCTAACAAAATCAGAAAGGCCTTCTTATTTAGGCCTTAACTGGGTTTTTAAAAAAGGGTTGCACCCCCTATTCTTTCAAAAAGAGCGCAGCCGGAACCCTGTTCCGGTTTTTTTATTTAGAAAACAACTTTTTTTTATAAAAGAAGAAAAAAAGAAACTTATTGTGTTTTTAAATGAAAAAAGCTCTGCAAAAAGAAGGGTGTAACCATTTTTTAAAACCCTCGCTCCGTCCAAAAAAAGAAGGGTGTAACCCGAACCTGAACGGGGTTCAGGCCCCCTAAAAAAGATTTTTGAGGGCCCCGCCTTCTTCTTTTTTGGAAAAAAAAGGGTGTAACCCGAACTCCGCCAAAATAAGAAAAGGGCTTTTGCCTGAGCTCCGCTTTTTAAAAAGGTGCAACCCTTTGAAAAAACCCCGTTCGGGCCTTTTAGATTTCTTGGGCCGGAACCCTGTTTTGTTTTCTACCCTCCTTCTTTTCTTTAAATTTCAAAAGGAGCCCATAAAAATCCTTTTTTTTGAAGGGGGGGCCCTTATTAAAAAGCTTCGCCTAAAAAGATTAAAGGTGAGAGCAGGGGCTTTTTAAAGAGCTCTTTTCTTTTTCGTTTTTTTCTAGTTTGTAGAGCTTTTCTCTTTTGCCAACAAAGAAAAAAGTCTTTAGCCTGGGTCAAAAATTCTAGTTTTCAGAAACTGCCTCTCGCTGTGTAATAGAAAAAAAAGAGTTTCTCCAATTCAAACCACTTTGACCCAAGCCCCTGCTTGGGTCAAAACCGTTTCTTTTTTCTAAAGATTTCAAACTACAAACCACAACTTTATTAGCACTTGCATAACTAACAAAACCACCAAATTTTGCTCTAACTGCAGCCCCTGAATCACTGATTGCTTTTGCTTCTGTTCCTGTCCCAACAATAGGTTGTTCAGAACGTGCTAAAGGAACAGCTTGACGTTGCATGTTAGCTCCCATAAGTGCACGGTTTGCATCATCGTGTTCTAAAAAAGGAACCAGAGAGGTTGCAACAGAAATCAATTGAATAGGGGAAACACTCATAAAACGAACTAATTTTGAAGAAACTTTTGTAAATTCACCTGTATAACGAGCTGGAAGAAAGCCTTTTGGTAAAAAACCAGTTTTTGAGATTGATAAATCACCAGTTGCTATAACACTTTTTTCTTCTTGTTCAGGAGATAAAAAAAAGAAACCTTTCTTTTTTTGTATTTGACTCTTGAAAACTTTCAAAAAAGGTGTTTCAATTAGACCGTCCGAATTAACCCTTGCAAAACCAGTCAACGTATTCACGAGTCCGGCGTTTTTACCCTCTGGTGTTTCAACAGGACAAATACGTCCATAGTGTGTGGGATGAATCCCTCGAACAGCCATTGTAGCAGTATCTTCAGAAACACCTCCAGGGCCTAGTAATGTAAAACGTCTTTTGTGCGTGATTTCAGCTAAAGGATTAATTTGGTCTAAAAATTGAGAAAGAGGACTGGTTCCAAAAAATTCTCGTAAAGCACCATTCACGTACCTAGCATTAATGAAATCTGAAATTCTAAAATTCTTTTTTTGAGTTATTAAAAATTCAGGAGTTTCTCTAAAATTTTTTGTTTCTATATCAAAGCCTTTGGTTTCAAAAACTTTCGAACGTTGTTTAGGAGCTTTTTTCTTTGAAAGAGAAGAAGTTTTCTCGTCTTTTTTTTTCTGAGAGGATTCTGAAAGTTTAGAAGAATTTTTTGAAAGTTTCGAAGAATTTTCAGAACCTGTGTTTTTTCCGTTCTTTTTACTGTTTTTTTCAGAAGTTTTTTTTAAAGAAGAATTAGAAACATTTTTCTCTTTTGCTTTTGTGGCAGTTTTTTGGCTTCCCTGCTTTTTTTTCGCATCTTTACGATTTCTTTTTTCTTCTAAAGAGGCAGGTTTAGTAAGTTTCTTCGCTTTTTTCTTTAAAAGAGAATCTTTCTTTTTTTCTTTTTCATTGCTTTTTAAAGGAAGAGATGGGGCAAAGAGAAAATCAATTAGTTTATCACGAATTTTTTTTTCTAAACGAACAAGTCCAATACCTATTTGTAATTGAATGAAATCACTTGATGTTCGAACTCTTCGATTTTTTAAATTATCGATGTCATCAGTTGTTCCTAGCCCTGCAAAAAGTTTCAGTAAATAGTCAGTTGCAAACAAAAGGTCATATGGGGTTAAAGTGCACATTTTATTAAGAAGAGGGGATTGTGTGAAAGAAAGTCCTAATTTTCGGTTTATACATGAACGCCCATGAGGACCTAAATCATAAGTTCGAGGATTCATGAAGTGTTTATAAAACCATTCCCTTAAATTTCTTTTTTTTCCAGTGTTCTTTCTTTTTCCTTTTAAAACAAGACTTGACATCTTTTCATGCGCTGAAAAGGTTGAATCCACGTAAAAATACTTTTCTTGATCTAACTCAGAAAGAAGAATGTTATTACTAAACGAATCAAATAAAAGAGAAGAGTTGTTAATTTTGCTAAAAATTGTTTCTTTACTTAAACCTGTTCCTAAAAGAAACCATAATAATGGAATTTTAGGCGTTTTTTTCATTTCTGCCCAAAAGCGATTTTTTGAGTCTACTGAAAGACGAAGCCAATTGCCTCGCATTGAAATCACATCAGCATAATATCTAGTTCTATTGGCAAAAAATTTTTTATCTGTTTCAAGATGTATAATTTCTTTCCTTTCTGTGGTTTTGTTATAATAAATTCCTGGACCACGATGAATTTGATTAATAATAACACGAGCAACCCCGTTTACTAAAAAATGCCCTCGGTTGGTCATAAGGGGAAGATCGCAAATATAAGCCCATTCAAAAACAATTTCTTTTGTTTTGAAACTTGTGAGTTGAACAGGAACAAAGAGTTTAGCTGAATAAGTACGATCATAAAGAATTGCTTTGTTAGGATTCCATTTAGGTGGAACGAGTTTATAAAATTCAGGGTAAAAACAAAGTTTCAACCCTTTTGAAAGATTGGTTATCGGACTTCTTTTTGAAAATTCTTCAACCAAGCCTTTTTCCAAAAAACGAAAAAAACTTTTTCTCTGAAGAGAAACAAAATCTGGTCTAAAATAGGATTGTATTACCATGTTTCACTTTTAACAACAATTTTAAAAAGAGTTTTCTTAAGAAAACTCTCTTGCACGTCCCAAAAAGAAAATTTATAAGAATAGATTCTTATTCTAAACTTTTTTTGTTTTTATACAAAATTTTTTTCTATTTCCATTTTTTATAGAAAAAAAGAGAAGAAACACAAACTCAAGCTGAAGTCAGTAAAAAAGAAAGCTTTATTAGAAAAAAAAAAGAAAAAGCTAAAGCTTTTTTTATAAAAAATTTTCTTTACTTTTGAATCTAAAGAGCCCAGGGAGCTTTTTTATAAGTAATAGCTGCCTCTTTGAACTAGATAGATAAAACCCCGGGGTTGGCTTTCTTTTTTTTTGCAGAAATTGGATTACAGGCTTTTTAGATTTTTCGGGCCTTTTTCTTTTTTTTGGAAAAGAAAAAGGCGGGGCTCGGGTTTCTACCCTTTCTTAATTTAAAAAGGCGGAACTCAGGTAATAACCCTCTCTTAAATGAAAAAGGCGGTGCTTAGGTAATAACCGGAACGGGGTTTTTAAAAAAGGCTGCGCCCTTTGCTGTTTTGGGCGGAGCTTTTCTCTTGCGTAGAAACCCTGTTTTTGAATTTTTAAAGAGGACTCTTTTTCAAAAGCGTAAGCCCCTTATTTTCTTTTAAAAAACGTAAGCTCCCTTTTTCTTTTAAAAGGTCCCCTGCTGGGACTTAAAAAAGATTTTTGTTTTTTATTGTCAAACTCTCTAAAAACCCTCACGTAGCTCGGGCAGGGGCCCTCGCTCCGCTTTTTAAAAAGGGCATTGGCCCTCCTTTTAATAAGAGAAGAGCCCATAAAAATAAAGAGGCCTTTTTAAAGAGCTCCGCTTTTTAAAAAGGGCCCCTGCCTAAAAAAAAAGAAAAGGGCTACGTGAGGGTTTTTAAAAAGGGCAGGGGCCCTCGCTCCGCTTTTTAAAGAGGGCCTCATAATTTGAAAGGCCCTCCTTTTGAATTTGAATTTGAATTTGAAAGGAGCCCTTTCTCTTTTTTGGACGGGGCCCACAATATTAAAAAGGCCTGAGCTCCGTTCAGGTTCGGGTTACACCTGAGCTCCGCTCAGGCAAAAGCCCTTTTCTTTTTTTCGGCAGGGGCCCATAATCTTATTGGGCGGAGCTTTTTAATAAGGGCATTGGCCCTCCGTTTGAATTAGAAAAAAGCCCGAACCCCGTCCAAAAAAGAGAAAGGGCCTTCTTTTTTTGGGCGGAGCTCAGGCCTCCTAATTTTAAAAACCCGCTTCTTTCAAAAAAATGAAAGAGCTAAAATTCTTTTCTAGAGGTCTTTTTTGAATAAAAAGGTTTTAACACCTTAAAAAAAATTTTTTTTAAAATTAAGCAAAATTTAGACCTTTCTGAGGGTTTTTATCTAAAAAACCCGAACTAAGTTCGGGCAGGGGCCCTCTCTTTTTTTTCAAAAAACTTTTTTAAGAAAGAATCTTTTTTAAAGAAAAATATTCGTTTTTAAGGGATTCTGACCTTTTCTCAAAAAGGTCTTTAGAAGCCAAATTTAGCTCTTCCTGTGGTTTTTATTCTCTTATGATAGATTCTACTTTTTCTCAAAAAAAAGAGCTCTAGAAGCAAAATAAAGCCCTTCCATTTTTTTTTAAGAAGTGGGCGCAGCCGGAACCCTGTTCCGGTTTTGAGAGAAACAACCCGAACTTCGTTCGGGCAGAGGCTTTCACCTTTTAATTTTTTGGTTCGGGCAGGGGCCCTCTCTGCTTTTTTCAAAAAAAAAGTTTTTTAAGAAAGAATCTTTTTTTAGAAATTTTCGTTTTTAAAGTCCCTTTTTTTATAGAAGAAAAGAGTGCAACCCGAACCAGGTTCGGGGACTTTTTTGATTAAATTTTGACCTTTTCTCAAAAAAAGAGCTCTAGAAAAGAATTTTAGCCCTTCTATTTTTTGAAAAAAGCGAGGTTTTAGAGAGTTTGACAATAAAAGAGAAAATCTCTTTTTTATTCAAAAGATGAGAAGAAACCAAAACCCCCATAAATAGTCTTTTTTTGCTTCTAGAGCGAGTTTTTTTAAAAACAATAGATTATGGACCTTTTCTCAAAAAAATCGCTCTACAAGCAAATTTGAGCCCTTTCTGAGGGTTTTGAGATAAACCCTTCTTTGTTTTTTCTAATTAAAAAAAAGTTTTTGACAAAGAATGTTTAAAAAAAACTTTTTTAAGGTTCTCTATTTTTAAAAGAAGAAAAGGAGACCTTTTCTTAAAAAAAAGAGCTCTAGAAGCCAAAGTTAGCCCTTCCATTTTTTTGAAAGAAGGAGGTGCAACCCTTTGAAAAAACCTGAACGGGGTTCAGGCCTTTTAAAGATTTCGGGCCCCGCCTTCTTCTTTTATTACGGAGAAGGGTGCAACCCGACCCCCGTTCGGGCCTTAAAAATGGTTTGGCCGGAACCCTGTTCCGGTTTTTAGAGATAAAGCATACAGCCCTTTTTTATAAAAAAAGCTAGAAAAGGGCGAAGACTGTAATCTAAACCCTGAAAAAAAAGAAAAGAGCGAACCTTGTTCGGCTTTTTTGAATGGTTAAAGAGTAGAAACCCTCTTTTTCTTTCAAAACTTTTTCTTTTCTTTGACTTATTAAAAAAATTTTTATTGAAGAGTTGGTTTTGCCTGGAAAAGAGACAAAATAAAAGAAAATCTTTTTAGATTTTTGGCCTTTTTTTTATTGGGCGGGGCCTCTTAAATTTATCGGGCCTCTGCCCAAATTTCGTGAGGGTAGAAACCGGAACGGGGTTTTGAAAAAAGGCTGCGCCCTTTCTTTTATTTAAAAGGTGGAGCTCAGGTAAAAACCGAAACGGGGTTTTGAAAAAAGGCTGCGCCCTTTCTTAAGTTAAAAAAGCAGACTGAGGGCCCCTGCCCTTTTTCAAAAACCCTCCTTTTAATAAGAGAAGAGTTATTGTTCGAGCGGAGCTCGGGTTTTGAAAAAGGGCAGGGGCCCTCGCTCCGCCGAAAAACAAAAGGGCCTCTTAATTTTTATGGACTCTTTTTGAATTTAAAGAAGAGGGCCTCTGCCCTTATTAAAAAGGTTCGCCCAAAAAGAATATGGGCCCCTGCCTAAAAAAAGAAAAGGGCTACGTGAGGGTAAAACCCGGAACGGGGTTTCGGCCAAAATTCTTAAAGACCTTTTTCTCTTCCAAAAAAAGAGGAAGGCGAGGTTCGGGTTACACCTTTTCTCTTTCAAAAAAAAAAAAAGCCGGGGCCCTAAAAGATGAGGCTTGAACTTCGTTTAGGTTCGGGTTACACTTTTTTCTTTTTTTGGCCCAGAAAAGAAAAAAGTTCGGGTTACACCCTTTTTTTTTAAGGAAAAAACACCGCCTTTTAGAAAAAAAGAAGAATTTTGTTTTTTACAAGTTTTAAAGGGTATAACTTCCTAGTCTAACTAACTAGGCTTTTTTTCTTTTAAAGAAAGATTAGCAAAAAAACTTTTTTTGAATTATAAAGCGAACCTTCTTATTATTAAAAACAATCCTAAAACCTTCTTTTCTTTTCTATTTAAGCTTTTTAATTCTTTTTTATCGAAAAAATATTAGATTTTAGAAGGCTGTTTTTTCATTCTCTTTAAAAAGAATTTTCAAAAAATTTTTAAGTAACTAAAAAAAAGATAAAATTTCTTTTCTTTGAATGGGCCTCCCAAAGTTGTTTTTTTTTATTAGATAAGAATTTAAAGAATTTTCTGAAATTCTAAACCTGTGCAGAACTTTTTTGAAATTAGAAAAGGCAGGAGTGTAATCCGAACCCTGTTCAGGCCCAAATAAGAAGGTCTTTTTCTGTTGCCTGGCTTTTTCTCTTTTGCTGGGCTTTATAAGAAGCCTATTCGAATGAATAAAGAAGAGGACTTTTTCTTTTTTTGATTAGAGCTAAAACTTCAAAATCGTTTTTTTTCATAAAAAGTCTATTTGAGCATTTTTGCATTTTTAACATTTCCTAATAAACGAACTAGCTTTTTTATTGCTGTTTGTAAAGCCTCGTGAGGAGAAATACTGCCATTTGTCCATATTTCTAAAACAATTAACTCTTTCGGAGAATTGTGTACGCGTTCATCTAATTCTAAAACATAATTAGCTTTGGTAACTGGCATAAAAACAGGGTCTAATAAAAGTGGTTTTGATTTTCTTGTTGGTACAAAAAGACTTTTTTCTTTTTGAATGTTTAAAACATTACTAAAAGCCTTGTTTTCATTTTTTTTTGTTTTAAGAGTCTCAGAAAAAACCTGAAGTTTTCCTTCTAAATCACTTTTGTTTTGTTTAAGCATTGACTGACCATTTTTCTTCTTCTGATCTGAAGATTTTTCTTGTTTTGCAACTGAAAGCTCTAATTGCTCAAAAGGCGTATTTACTAAATAATGAGTGCCTTGACGAATTTTAAATTTCATATTTAAAGTACCATCCCTTTTTAATGTAGCTAGATATTGGTCCGGATTGACACATTGAATATTTACTGGTAAAAGAAGGTCTTTTGCTCGAAGAATTTTTGGACCTCTAGCATTACAATAGCCTATATCCGCTTTTTTCAGATAAGTGGTTGGTTTAAAAACAATGTTTTTTAAATTTAATAAAATATCAAAAACAGTCTCCTGAACCCCTGGGATGGTTGAGTATTCATGCGCCACCCCTTCGATTTCAACCGAAGTGAGCCCTAAACCAGGTACTTCTGAAAGTAAAGATCTTCTTAAAGCATTTGCCATAGTTAAACTTTGACCAATTTCAAAAGGACCTATATAAAAACGGCCATAAAAAGTCTGGTTGTTTTCTTTCTCTTCTTTTATTAGATAAGAATCTCTCAGCGCAATTACAATTGGACTTCTTTGTGTTTTGAACATAATATTGTTTTTATAAAAATTCATTGAATTTAGATTTTTGAATTTCTCTAACTAAATAAACAGAACATTTTTCTCTTTTCCTCTTTTTCTCTTTTTTCAGACTAAACTCTTTTTTCATTAAGAGAGGAGGTGTAACCCGAACGATTTTTTTTTCTGGGCCTTCTTCTTTTTTCCTTTTTTTACAAAGAAAGGGGGAAAGGGCTTTTGCCTGAGCGGAGCTCAGGTGTAACCCGAACCTGAACGGGGTTCAGGCCAAAAATAGGAAAGGCCCCACCAATATTAGAAAGGGGCATTTTCCTTTTTCGGGCCCTGCCTAAAAAGAGAATGGGTGTAACCCGAACCTTTTTCTTTTCTGGGCAAAAAAAGGGTGTAACCCGAACCTGGACGGAGTTCAGGCCTCTAAAAGATTTCGGGCTTTTTTAAAAAAGCGGAGCGAAGGCTTTTGCCCGAACCTTTTTCTTTTTTGGGCAAAGCTCTTTAAAAAGGCCTTTGACTTTTTATGGGCTCTTTTCTTCTTCTAAGGAGGGTAGAAACCGGTACGGGGTTCCAGCCAAAAAATTTGAAAGGCCCGAACGGGGTTCGGGTTGCACCCCGCCAAAAAAGAAAAGGGCTTTTGCCCTCTTTAAAAAGCGGAGCGAGGGCTTTTACCCGAACCCGAGCTCCGCTTTTTAAAGAGGGCCTCTTAATTTTATGGGCTCTTTTTTTTTAAAGGAGGGTGTAACCTGAAGCCCGAAAGGGGTTTTTCTTGCCCAGCAAAAAAAAGCCTTCTCTTAGACAAAATAAAAAAGCAGAAAGCTCCGCAAATAAGAGGGGGTATAAACCGAACTCTGCTAAAAAAAAGAAAAGGCTTTTTCTCTGTCTTAAAAAAAATAGAAAAAAGATTTTTCTAAATTTAGACATTATAGCTTTTAGAGTGAAAGCTTTGAGGTAAAGCTTAAGCTGCAGCTTTTCTTTTTGGAATTCGGCCCACACCTTCTTTTATCTATTATTAAAGAGGATCTGGGTAAACCCTGTTTATTCTTTCAAAAAGTATGGGAAGCAACTTTTTTTCCTAAAAAAGGGTGAACCTTTTAGAAAACTTTCAAAAGACCATTCATTAAAAAAATCTATTTCTAACTTTTTTGAACCTTTAGAATGAGTTAAAGAGCCTATTCTTTTGTAAAACAAAAATTCTTTTTAAAAAGAAAAAATCAGGTACAAAAATTTTTTAAATAAGCATAGAGGAAAACTCTCTCTTTCTTTTTATTATGAAGTTCAATCTGAACAACCAATAGGAAAATTTTAATAGAAGTTCAAAAATGAGAAGAAATTGTTTTGTTCTGTATAAAGTAATTAGTAATTATTCGATTCTTTACAATTTCTCTTTTTTATTAGAAAAAAGGAAGAATCCTTGATGAATTAGAGAAATCACACGTGACAAAAACTGTATTTTTTTTAGATTTTAGAAAACGAAATAAGGGATGCACAAGACTGCATTTAAAATCTTTTTTAGAGCAACTCGCTAGTCTTTTTTAGGTTTTTCTTTTTTTATTAGAAGTTTTCTTCAAAAAGTCAAAGAGAGAACAGGGGATCTTCCCAAGCTCTTTTTCTTAAAAATCTAAACTTTGGGCGAAGTTCTTTTCTTTATTAGCAAGGGCTTTTTTTCTTTATTTAAAATCATAAAAAAAAGATTTTTATGATTTTAAAAATCTTTAACATTTTCAAATTTAGAAGAAGAAATAAAAAAGCTTATTTTATATTATAACTAGTTAGTAGTGGTTTTAAACCTGCGAGCTTTTTCATTCTAGACTCCTTTTTTTCTTAAATAAAAAACTCTTTTTTTAGAAAATTTCAAAACTTACTCTCAAATTCGGAAAAAGAAATGAAAATAAGCAGGTGAGTTTTTTGCAAAAAACTCAAAATAAGTCTTTTACAATAAGATGAGAGGGTGTTTTTTTATTAATAAAAAACACCCATTCACTTTTTTTTTCTATAGCACCTTTTTGAAAGAGAAGAGTTGTAACCCTTCCCCAACAAACTAGAAAACAACTTTCTCTGTAAAAAAAGAAAAAGGGCAGAGGCCCTCACCTTCGAATTTTTTTGGTTCGGGCCCCCTTTAAAAAGAAAAAAGGAATTTTTTGGGCTTTTTTCTGTAAAAAAAAGAAGAAGGGCAGAACTCTTCTCTTGCGTAGAAAGCCGAGCTCTTTTCTTTTTGTTTTCTCTAGTTTGTTGGGCTTTCTTTTTTTGAACTAGAGAATCTTCCGCCCGTGCTTTTAAAAGAACTTTTTAGAACTCTTTTTATCTTCTAAAAAAACTCATTTTTGAATTAGAAGAATTCACTCTGCTAATCAAAAATGCGTTTAAAGTTAAACCTAATTTCTTTATCTCTTTTTTTGAAAGAAATTAGGATGAGTGTAACCCGAACCTGAACGGAGTTCAGAACTCTTAAATTTTTCGGGCCCTTTCTAAAAAAAAGGCCCTTTTCAAATTGTTATCATGTAGTTGGTTAAGTTCTATTCCCCTTTTGTTTTTTCATTAAAGGAATATTTTTTAAGAGTTTTTTAAAGAAAAATCTCGTGAGCTTAAAAAAAAGTTTTCAAAATTTAGGAGGAAAATATTTTTTATATTATAAACGTTTCTTTTTAAAATTAAAAAAAAATTATTTAGAAAAAGCGCGTGAAAAATTTTTCTCTTCTTTAAACTTTCAAAAAAGCTCATAAAACTTAGAAAATATTTTTAGAAATTGTTTTTTTTCAAAGAATTCTAAGGAAGAAACTTGGTATCTAAGCTTGCCCTATCGCGTTTTTCTTTAAGAAAGTTTAGAAGAAAGAAATCGAATTTTACTAGTAAAATCCTCTACCTATTTAGCTTTTTTAAAGACTAGTTAGTTTTTCTCTTTGATTTCAAAAAGCTTTGCTTGGAAAAAGCTAAGTCCTTCTTCTTATTAAAAGGGATTTGTTTTTATTTATCAAAAAAGCTTTTTTTCATTGCTTTTTTTAAACAAAAAACTTTTTTCTCTTTCCCAACTTTCCCCCAAAAAAGGACAAAACTCTTTTTCGTTTTTGTGGTAATAATATTACAAATCACAAAAACATTTGATAATGTGATGTTATCACATCACAAGTCACAAAACATTTGAAAATAGGACTTATAAGATGTTTACGTTTCTCTTTTTTCTTCAAAACATGGGGAAAAACAAAACCCTCAGAAATGGCCTTTTTTTGCTTCTAGAGCTCTTTTTTTTGAGAAAAGGTAAAATACTATTGTTTTTTCAAAAAAGAGCTCTAGAAGCAAATTTGAGCCCTTTCTGAGAGTTTTTAGATAAACAACCCTCTCTACTTAAAAAAAAAGTTTTTAAGAAAGAATCTTTTTTAAAAGAAAAATGTTTTTTAGAGTATTCTGACCTTTTTTCAAAAACTCGCTCTAGAAGCTAATTATAGCCCTTCCTGAGGGTTTTTTTCTCTTATGATAGATTCTATCTTTTTCTCAAAAAAGAGCTTTACAAGCAAATTTTAGCCTTTTTTAAGGTTTTTTTAAGGTTTTTTTTCTCTTTCATTCTGTAGTTTTTTTAGAAAAAAGAGCTTTTGTAAAAAACTTTTTAATAAGAAAAAAATTCTTCTTTTTATGGATTCAAAACCTTTTGAAAGAAAAAGAGCTTATGTTTTTTTTTAAAATAGCCCTTTTCAAAAACAGGATTCGGACTCTTCATTTTTCGGGCCCTGCCAAAAAAGAAAAAGGTGCAACCCTTTGAAAAAACCCCGCCTTCTTCTTTTTTACTTTTTTTATAAAGAAAGGGGAAAGAGCCCTCTTTCTTTTATGTAAAAAAGAGCTTTTTAAAAAGCGTCTTTACCTTTTTCTTTTAATTAGAAAAGAGCCCTCAAAATTGAAGAGGCCTTTTTCTTTTTAAAGAGCTCCGCCCAAAAAAGAAAAAGCTTCAGGCAGGGGCCTCGCCCCGCAAATAAGAAGCGCTAGGGGCTATCCTCTTTTTTATAGAAAAATCAGAGAAGACTCCGTCCAAAATTCTCTAAAATTTGAAAAAAAGTTTTAGACGACTAAAAAAAAGAGAAAATTTTTTTCAAATGCATTTTTTTGAGAAAAAACTAACTAGCCAGTTATTAAGTTTTAAAATACATAATCCCTTAATTCAAAAAAAAGTTTAAACTTCAAAAAACTCTTTCGCATTCTTTAAACGAAAAAAGAAACGACCTTTGAAATTATATAGGGTTTTTCTTAACTTTTTTAAACACGTTTCTAAGTTTTATAAAAAAAATTTTTTATTTAAAAAAGCAGCCGGTGTTCTATATTCCATACAAAGTCTTTTTCTTTTTTAAATACATTGCCCAAATGCTTTTTTCTCTCTTCTTTCTAATCTAAAAAAAAGATTTATCTATTTTTTTTCTAATTCAAAAAAGCAAAAGAGTTAAAAAAAAAATGGGTTCTAGTGATGTTTTTTTCTATAACTCTTTTTTTATGGTGTAAAAAAAGGCTCTCTCTTTAAAATTAAAAGGCTACCTTTTTAGTTTTTAATAAAAAAGGGTGTAACGATTCTCCAACAAACTAGAAAACGACTTTCTCTTTCAAAAAAAGAAGAAGGCGAAGCTCGTGCCTCTTCAATTTTGAGGGACTTTTTTCTTTCTTGGCAGAGCTCGGGTCTTTTAAATTCTTTTTTAAAAAAGAAAAAGGGCTTTTGCCCTCTTTAAAAAGCGGAGCTCGGGTTCAATCCAAACCCTGTCTTCTTCTTTTTTGACAAAGAGAACGGCCTCTTTTATTTAAAAAAGACTATAAGTAGGGGAAAAAGAAATTTTCCCATTCCTCTTCAAAAAACCAGGGGAATGTTTTGACTCTTTATAATTTTTCTTAAATAAAAGAGCCAGTGCTCTGGACTCCGTTGTTCTGAAAAAAGATTGTTATTCTCTTTAAAAAGACCTTTTCTTTTTTGGCAGGGTTCGCGTTGCACGCTTTCTTTTTTTGGCAGGGCTCCTTATAAAGAAGGAATTTATGAGACCTGAACCACCCCTTCTTCCTTTTTATACAGAGAAAGGGTTTGTACCCTCCTTTTAAAAAGAAAAGAGCCCATAAAAATCCTTTTTTTTTTACGGGGGCCCGAGCTCTGCTCGGTTTTTTTAAAAAGGGCAGAGGTCCTCGCTTTTTAAAAAGCCCGAACGGGGTTTTTTCAAAGGGTTGCGCCCTCTTTAAAAAGCGGAGCTCGGGCAAAAGCCCTTTTCTCTTCCAACAAAAGAAGAAGGTGGGGTTTTTTCAAAGGGTTGCACCCTCTTTAAAAAGCGGAGCTCAGGCAAAAGCCCTTTTTCTTTTTTGGACGGGGCCCACAATATTAAAAAGGCCTGAACGGAGTTCAGGTTCGGGTTGCACCTGAGCTCCGCCTTTTTAATTAAGAGGGCAAAAGCCCTTTTCTTTTTTTTTAGGCAGAGGCCCTCACCTTAGAATTTTTTTGGTTCGGGCCTCTTAGATATTTCTTTAAAAAGCCCTCGCTCCGCCTTTTTTCTTTTTTTTACAAAGAAAGGGGAAAAAGTCCCTATAAATTGATGAGGCCCGAGCTCTGCCCAAAAAGAGAAAGGACCATTGCCCGAGTTTCGCCCAAACAGAGAAAGGGCCTATATAATTAAGAGGCCCGAGTTCCGCACAAAAAAGCAAAATGTTCGGGTTAAACCCATTTTTGTTTTTAAAGAAAAAAAGGACCACTTTCTTTTCTTTTTACTTTCTATTTTTTGAATTTTCAGAGGTTCCTTTCTTTTAGAAAAAAAATTTTAAAATTGGCAGCGCCTCGCAAAAAAGAAGGACCCCCTTGTTTTTGAATTCAAAAAACACCGCCCAGGCCCTCTTTTGAATATTAGAAAAAATAATAAAATGTCTAAATGGGGTCTTTTTTCATGCCTTTCTAAAAAAGAAAGCACCCTTTTTTCTTTCTTACAAAAATGTAAAATGTGGGGCGTTCTTCTCTCTTTTCTCTTTTTTTGACAAAATCTGTTCTGACGGAGGTTCTTCCCAGCAATTAGCAAGTCTTTCTCTTTTTTCAAAAAGAAAAGGCTAACTAACTAGCTTTTTTCTACCATAAAAAAGTCTAGAATAAAAAAGTTTTTTCTAACTTTAAAAAAGAAAAAAAGAATTTGGCCTTTTTTCTTTTGAAAATGCTTTTTGTCTTCCTTTATTCTTTGAAAATTCTTGGCAAAAGGCACCTTTTATAAAAACATTTTTTTTTAAGAAGTGGCCTTTCTGTTTTTGAATTAGAAGAGCTTTGACCCAAACTTTTTAAAAAGCCCAGCAAAAGAAAAAAGGCCAGACAAAAGCCTTCTTATCTTTTTTATAAAAAACTTTTAGCCGGGTTCAGCTTGGGTGAAAAAGACTTGTTTTTTTTCTGGGCCAAGGCAAATGTTTTTTAAAATCTTTTTTCTTTTGAAAAAGGACTTTTTTACGCTCTTTCCTAAAACTAGAATTTGTTAAAGTGTAAAAAACTCTTTAGTACCCAGATAAAAAGCCTCTTAAAATTCAAAAAACTCAAAAAACTCACTCTATTTCCCTATTTATGGTCCTTTTTCCTCTTTTCTTTAATACTAGTTCATAAGAGTTTTAAACAGAACTAGATTGTTGTTTTCTTCTATCTAAAAATGTGCTTTTCTTATTTAAAGAAATGATGAGGACTCGAACTTTTTAAAAAGCCCAGCAAAAGAAAAAAGGCCCGAACGGGGTTCGGGTTACACCCCTCTGTTTTTTTGGCCCAGAAATGAAAAGGTTCGGGTTACACCCTTCCTTTTTTAGAGAAAAAAAGTCTTTTTTTATGAAACGATAAAATGCTTTTTCTTTTCTATTAATCAAAGCAAAAAGAAATAACCCTTTCTCTGCTTTCTCTGCCTTCTTTGTTTTTTCGTTCTTCTCTATAACTAGCTAGTAATCATGTAAAAAAAACTCTTTAGTTCTTTTTTCTATCTTAAAATGTTTTTTTTGAATAGAGCGGGAAGACCGTTTCCTCTTTGAATAAAAATGGACTTTTTTCTGTAAAAAAAAAGGGCCCAAAAAAGAAAAAGTTTCGGGTTGCACCTTTTCTTTTTCTTGGCAGGGTTCGGGTTAAACTCTTCCAAATGAATAAAAACCGTTTTTCAAAACGAAGTCTTTTTTCTGATTAAAAAGAAACTTTAGAAAAGGTTTTTGCTTTTTCAAAAAAAGAGAAAGTAAAAAAAAAGTCTTTTTTCTTTTCTTTTAAAAAAGTTCTACGATTTCAGAATAAAGTCTATATTCTGAAATGGCCTCTAAATATTTTCTTATAAAAAAGATTAGAACAAAAGCCCTTTCTTTTTTGGCAGGGTTCTGGTTACATCCTTTTTCAAAAACAGGGTTCGGATTACACCCTTTTTAAATAAAAAGGAAGACTTTCTTTTTTTAGAGTTCCTTTTTTTGAAAGAGAAAATCATATAAAAAAAACAATGAAGAGAGCTCATTATCAAGAGAGAAAAAGAAAAAACCTCTCTATAAAGAAAAAGTTTTTTCTTTTTTTTAAGGAGCATTCAAAAAACTCTTTTAAAACCTTTCTGGTTCTTTTTATTCTTATCTTTCTAAAAAAAAAGGCTTTAAATTTTTTCTGTATTCTATTTTATGGGCCCCCCGTAAGTCATTGTTGAAAAAAAATATCAAAAAGTGACTTTGATTTTTTTACAGAAAACGTTTTGATACCTTTTTTTTTTCTTTCTTTTTTGACTTTCTATTGAGGCTGGTAGGAATACGGCCCACTTTTTTATATAAAGGTTTCATTAGAGAAAAACACTTTTTAAAAAAATTTTTTGATTTTCTATTTATATTTCAAAGACTCTAAATATAGGCTTGTTTTTTGGGTGGTGCTTTTTTAAAACGACAAAAGTTTTTTTAGGCTTAAGAGAGAAGCTTCTTTTCTAACTAAAAATCTAAAAAAAGAGAAAAAGGGAAAAATTCAATTTTAAATAAATGAAAAGAAAGAATAGAATCCATTTTTAAAAAAACAAAAAAGTTGTCTGGTTTAAATATCAAAAAGAGTAGAAAAGGCTTTTAAACACAAGAAAAAAGTGTAAAAAAAAATGAAGTTTTAAATTCAAAAAAACAAAACTGCTTTTTTACCAGCTTTTTAAGATTAATTTTCTCAAAAAGTTGCTTAATAAGAGTATTTAATTTAGAATTTCTAATTCAAACGTACTTTAAAAAGCAAAAAACTTTGAAATTTAGAACAGTAAACACGCTTTTTTCTTTTTTTTGAAGAATGCTTTTTTAGTCAAAGAAATGATAAAAGAGGTTTTCTTAGAAAAAAACGGCACCCAAAAAAAGCCCATTAAAAAGAAGAGAAGTACTTTAAACTCTTTTATACTATACTTGTCAAAAAAGATTTTTTCTTTTTAACAATAAAGGAAAGGTTGCCACTTCACCCATTTGTTAACTTTAAAATATTAGTGCACTTCTTCTTTGCTGAGCTCTTCTCTTTCGTAAAATTCCTCTTTTTTGAACCTTTAGATTGCCATCTTTGATGTTTTAAGGATGAACTTTTTGAACCGGACGGAGCCTTTCTTTTTTATAAAAGGTCTTTGCCCGAGCTTTACCCAAAAAAGTTCGCCCTTTTCTTCTTTTGGCGGGGCCCAAAATATATAAAAGGCCTGAACCCCGTTCAGGTTCGGGTTACACCTGAGCTCCGCTTAGGCAAAAGCCCTTTTCTTTGTCAAAAAAGAAAAAGGGCGGAGCTCGGGTATAAAGCCGGGGTTCAGGTTACACTCTTTTCTTTTTTCACAGGGTTTGGGTTACAGGCCTCTTCAATTTTATAGGCCTGAGCCCCGCAAAAAAAGGGTTTTTGCCGGAGCTCCGCTTTGGCAAAAGTTTTTTTAACAAAAGAGATTTGCTAGTTTTTTACTCTAGAACACAATAGTTCTTTAGTTCTAGGTAAAGAAGCCTCTCCTTTTTAGAAGAAGAACGAAAGAAAAAGAGATTTTTTGTTTTTTGATATATTGTAAGAGAGGTAAGTCTTTTTCGGAAAGAAGTAAAATTTTGGAAGCCTTTGTGATGAAATGGTAGACATGTCGACTTCAAAAGTCGATGCCAATAGGCATGTCGGTTCGAGTCCGACCAGGGGCAAAATTTTTGACTTGTTAATTTTATTAAACCCAAAAAGGAAACTTTCACATTCAAAAAGAAATAGAAACTCTGAATTTTTTAGAAACTTTTTCTTCTATTAAAGAAAAGTCTATTTGTACAAGAATTCTCTTGCTATCATCTTTTCATTGTTTTTGAATAACAAGAAAGCGTGAAAACAAAATTTAAATAAAAAATGTAAAAATACATTTCTTAATTTTTTTTCATTTCTTTTATTAAAAAAGAGGTCTTTTTTGACTGTTCTTTTGCTAACTAGATGCCAATAAGTTTTGCTTTTATCATTTAAAAAGTTTTTTTCTTATTTAATAAGAAAAGTGAAAATGCTCTTCTTTAGTTTCCTACTGAAAAAAGAGGTTTTTTTCATTTTTTGTTTTAAAAGTCTTCTAAATTTTTCTCTTAGTTAAAAAAGCATTTTTAACTGCACAGAAAGAAAAACATCTCTTGTGGACGAGATGCCCCTTTTTTAAAGAAAAATTTACAAAAATAGGAGACCACCTTATTTTTTAAAAAAGAGAAAGAGAGAAGTTTAGATTTGAAAACACTTTTTTTATTTCAAAAAAGAAAGCCCTTTTAAAAAACAGGGCCAAACAAATTAAGAGGCCTTTTCGCAACAAATTCAAAAACGAGGAAGCCAAAAAGAAAAAGAGTTTTTATGTAAAAGAAGAGCTCCGCCTTCTTCTTTTTTGCCTCACCTTCGAATTTTTTTGGCTAATTTTTTTGGTTCGGGCCTCTTAAATATTTCTTTAAAAAGCCCTCGCTCCGCTCTTCTTCTTTGTTACAGAAAAGGGCCCTCAAAAATGAAGAGGCCCTTTTTCTTTTTTGGCAAAGTTCGAGTTCGGGTTACACCTGAGCGGAGCTCAGGCAAAAGCCCTTTTGTTTCAAAAAAATCTCTTTCTTGATGGACTTGGGCGAAGCCTTTTTCAATTATAAGAGGTTTTCTTCTTGTCTAGTTAGAGAAGAGTTTTTTTGAAGAATTTAAAAAAGAGCTAGAACTAAAGCAGATTTTACTCCTTTTTCTTTCTCTCTCTATTCTTCTCTTTCAAAAAAGAAGAAAAGGGTGGGGGTTTTTTTTCTAATAAAAACACGTCTTTTTAAATAAAAGGAAAAACTTTTTCTAATTTATAAACAGGGGCCCCAGTTTGATTTTAAATAAAAAACATCCTTCCTTCTTTAATTTTAGTTAGATAAAAACCTGCCCTCTTCTAAAAAAATATTTTTTCAAAAAATATAAAAATAGCTAAAATTGCCCAAATTTTGGTTGTAGAGCTATAAAAAAGAAGAAATTAGGAAATACACACTTTAAAGAAAGAGGG